GGAGTAGTCCGGTGCATTCCGTTGCACTTCCATAACCCTCGTTAAGGGGCGCACTCCGATACCGTTGATGTCCGATAGCTTTGATAGTAATGGCTGGATTGACCACTACCTCGTCCATCGAGTATAACGGGGCAAATGATGGTATAGCGATGAACATCGGAATAATACTAGGAGATATGGTCCGAATAATCTCTATAGTAGTTCCATGAACAATCCTTTGCGGGATCGGATTTCTTCTATAGTGAAAATGCCATAAAGCGCGAACCAACATCCATGAGACGAAAACCAAAATAAGAATTAGGAAGAAAAAGATATCATGATGTAAGTCAATTATTCCTTGCATCACAGGTGTTGCTGCGTCTTGAGATCCTAATTGCCATGGTTCCGCAGCATCACAAGAAGCGATTGTGAGGAATAGCCATTTTGTCACAATCATTTGGTTCATTATTTCGTTATCTTCGACCTTTTGCTCCCGAAATCGAGAGACTCGTTCCTGCCGGCCCCCCCTCGGTATAAAGAAACTCATTCTTCCTTCTGATAAATTGGTTCTACCGGGCATTATACAGTCAGTTTTGTTGGTTCTACCAACCAGCAAACACGGGCTCGAACCCCCTCCCCGTTGATATCTCCCTACCTATGAGTGATTCTTTCTTATTGGTTCATCAATTGAGAGAAATCCAATCTTGCATGGAAAGCCTTAAGACTGCTCTCTTATTCCAAGGCGCACATTTGACTCGCTTACACTCAAACATTATCATTATATATGTAATTATGCTTGTATCGTCGATTTCTGCCCCTTCGCCGGAGGCTCGGGTATCGCTTGTCCCCTTCGGTTCCCTTCGGGGAGGGTTGCCTTGGGGATCGCCCGGTGGGCGTGATCACCGTGATCCCTATAGCGTTAGCGTCCCTTTCAGTCTCAATCTCCTTATGAGACAGACAAGACCAGACCAGACCAGACGCCTGGGGCCATCAGAAGCAATATAGCGCGTTACGGTGGGGTGAAGTCGTAACAAGGTAGCCACAGGTTTCCCTCTGCGAACCACCTATCTTCTCTTTCATCTTACCTCGACTTATTTCCCCGGCTTGCAAGACGTTACGCTTTCTATTTCTTCCCCAATCCTTTAAGAAGTCTATATAACCCTTTAGACTATAATCAATAATCCTTTAAGAAGTCTATAAGACCTAGCCTGAGCTCTGCGTAAGTAAGGGATAACCTTACCTGAGCATAGCATAAGGGATATCCTTACCTTGAAAGGAAATTCTGGAGGTATACCTGGTCCTGACTACCCTGCTTCCCTACCTTAAGAAATGCCCTACTCTATAATGGGGGCCCCATCGAACAAAGAAACAGATCCGGGGTGGGGGAATTAATATAGCCTATTTGCAAATGCCTGTAAAAAGAAATAACCCGTCAAGCAAGTAAGTAACTAATCCCGCCTGCCTCCCCCGCGGCCTAAGGTTGGTCTCGAGTAAGGTCCCTCCCTGTTGCTTCCTCCTTTGCTGCCCGGATAGGGGTTGGATTAATAGCCATATGATAGGAGTAACCTTAGGTACTCCTACAAGTGCTTATTGCCAATTGTACTTTTATCTTCAATTCCACCGACCTACCTTTATGGTCATTCTTTGAACATTAATATATTTATCTTATCTTATTATCTTACCCATTGTTAGCTTGCATAACTCAATAGAATATCCATATTTTTTTCTATTCCCCAATATAGAGAACCGGACCAGCACTTCACCTTATTATACGATCGAGTGGTGCATGAAGAAAGGAAATAGGTTGACCGGGCCGGCTTCTCTCTTCCCCGACTACCAAAACTGAAGGCCCCTATTACTTAATTCACCTCATAATGGGGGGGTACTTTAATAAGGAAACCACTCAATCGTATGTATGAACGGATTAAGACTCGGGATGAGCAGTTCTTATTCGGCGGGCTTATCACCTGGTTCAGCATCCGGAGCGTTCCGCATTATCGTGAGGTCACAGATGCGCTGCGGAATGAACGGCAAGGCTGCTCTGTGGCTGGACTTGGAAGCTTTCTCCAGATATTATCCTTGTGGTAGTATCTGGCCCTTCATAACGTAATAACGTTTGAAAGAACCCTGCGGCAATCTCACTCACAGGGGCTGGTGCGTCAACGCCTGTCAAGCTCTACGCTTGCCTATTCAAGTATGCGCTTGATCATATCTAATGTGAGCGGCCCGCTTCCACGTGGATCAGGTCAATCCGGGGTACCTAAGCAGAATAAAGGCTCTTGGTATCCCTCACAGTGGATCGTGTGCAGTAATTGTGAATCGGATATCGCATTCGGCCTACCAGTCAAGTGTGGCGGGTCTAAATTGCTACAATCCAACCTGATGCCTACCTGGTAGGGTTCTCGGATTCCGAACGTAGGTCCCCCCGGGCTTACGGTTAAATTAGTATCATCCCAGACCGTCGACAAGGTATGGAGCTTTTCTTCTTAGCGATTTCCCTTCCCGACAAACAAAAAGCAGTAGCTTCTCATCCTCCTCGGCTACGCGGAACATCCTAGGCTGCCATGGATGGAACCTTGGTTACCACATGATGGACAGGAACAATCGGATCAGTCCCAGTATCAACGGCTGAAGCTCGGATTCTGCCCCTCCGTGCGATTCATTCGGGCTCCCTCCCTATGCTATTTGTTGGGAGTACGATCACATTATTCGAAGATGGATGCCCTTAGTCTTAAGTGCACGACTGAGGGTGGGCAGTCATTAATGTAAGTCACTCAGACAGCCAGCAGTTGGGCAGGGCACAGGGCAGGACAGAGTTAGAACGTAGCGTTGGCACCTAAAGCAGAAATGGGAAGTAGGATAGGTCCCCCACTAACTAACCAACCAACCAACTATAGGCGGGCGGAGCGGGCGATGATCAATCAGTGCTTTCCTCTTGACTACTCAGGCTCAGGTTCAGTGCTGTTGTCTGTAGCAGCTCCTTGGTGGGTGGGGACTACTGTATGACCTTTCAATTCTGTAATAGTTGTCACTCCAAGCTAAGCCTAATTAATAAGCGGGTGTACCTCTCAATAACCTTTATTTCCAAGTCGGAGATCCGCCTTCTTACTTATTGGTCAGCAGGTATCCTCGCATCCTCAATCTCTTCATGAATGCGGGGGGCGGGCTTGGGATCTCTTTTGCACTCCTAGCAACGCACTACTCGAATCAAGAGATCCAGAACCAAGGACTCGTTCCGGAACGGGCGGTTATGTTGTCCGCATCAAGAATAATACCACCGTGCATAGCGGATCTCCGGTATCTCTTCACGCATTCAGGCCATCCCAGATGGAGGAACATGAGCGATCCCGATTCCCATTAGTGTAGTTGGTTCCGCGCCCGCTTCTCGATCTGAACAACTTTACTAGTTGGTTAGCGCCGTTCTCCACGTATTCCCGAATCATCACGTGGGATGGGAGACGTAATAGATCCAAACTCTGGCGCATTGACGACTGCCCACCCTCCAAATGGTATACCACTGATTGATAGGTGTGGCATCTTCTGTGGTCGGGAATCCAGAAAGAGAATATAGGTTCATGTCCTCGAGGAGCACACATTGAACACATTTAAGGCTTGTCTCGATCGGAAAGTAATAATGCTAATGGGGGCGTTCGCTTGAGGCTGGGGATACCCTACTACGATGCATATCCGGTATCAGTTCCATAGCGTCCACACTCCCCTGTTTCGCCCAAAACCCAGTCCGTCTATAGTTCCATCGAGTGATGAGCCATCATACCCGGGACTTGCCAGACCAGAAATTTGCCGCATCCTTCTCCCGTATGAAAGCCCCCTCCCCCATTGATTGGAATGATTGGAATAGAAATAGGGATTTACATAGTTATTGAGATTGAAATAGTGAGAATTAAATTGTGAGAATCTAAACAGCATTCCCCCATCCTAACTCCCATCACTCACTCACCATACCCATTCTTCCATTACCCATAATCACTCATGATACGAATTAGCCCCATAACACTATTCCACTGCTATGTCATTCGCCCTGGGGATTGTCTGAATTCACCTGAGGTCCCCGCAAGAGTGCCTTAACTGTATATCTAGCCTTCGAGGATGGTTCATACACTATCTAGTCAGCTCTGGGATGCGATACCGAGGAATCGAACCTAGTCACTCTTCCATTTAGACTAAGGCGCTTATGGAAGGAAGTGAGGCCATCATACCGCCTTCTTGACGAGGGTAGAGAATATAGTTCTTTAATTACGTAATTTTACGTATACAAAATAGTGACTTTCTCCGCACGTCATTATTAGGGCACTGACCTATTCTTTCCTTATTGATTCTGGAGTAACTCTAATACTTACCTTCTTTATGAAGGAGTCATTATATGAGACGGTAAATACTAGGAAATAGACTCTGAATTTACCCCAGAATAGAGAAATGCTTTGAAGTAATGCTAAATAGCATACATAAAGAGAAGCATAGATATTAAGGAAAGCCAACCATCGGGTTAAAGGCTGGGTGGGGAAGGAGTCGACCTTCAATGAAAGCTGTAGCAATAGGGGATTGCTTCTTTCTTTTCGTCTTGAAAGCACTCGACCTGTAAGGTGGGAGGTACGCCCACCCAACGTCCGTTAATACTACTATAAGATCACGACCCATATCTCAGATATTCTCCCAGGGGAGGCACCCTTTTCTCAGCAGTCATTTAGTTCGGTTCGGGTTGGGAGATCAGGTTCCATTGTACCCACTACGACGAGATCTGTTCAAGCTAACTCTGTGCATCCGAAGGCAGGCCTTGAAACATCAGCTTTCGCCTCTGATCCTCTCCTCTCCACCCCATTCATTAATACTACTATAAGATACAGGTATCCGCCCCTCGGTCGGGGTCTAGCCAACCAAGTGGCAAACATCCATCGATCTCCGCTTCAAAAGCAAAGCTATTGAATCCCTCTCCAAAAAGACTGCTTGTTAAGGCCCGCCCCTTCGGGGTGGCGATGAAGCGAGGATTTGTCTTGTTTTGATTGGCGGTGACCCAGAGCCGCTATCGAGAAACAATGGAACAGATGCCCGGCAAGACAGTGCCTTCGGAGACTCAGTTCTGCACTCGAGTTTCCTTCTTTCATTGCCTCAAAAGGAAGGAAGGCCGTAGAAGGCAGTCTCTTATATATGGATTTACAACTCCACGTTCTCCTCCATCGCACTACTCCTTTGCTTTGCATCATATTACGTATATAAACTCGACTCCTTCTCACCTCTCCGGTTTGGATTGAACCCAGCCCCAGCTTCTACAACATTCTCGATTTTCGCTAGCGGAACCTGCATCGTTTAATCCCTCTCCTTCCTACCGGATAGGTTGGGGTCGACCTTAGCGAGTGATGTTGATTGTTGTGGATCCGCTCTACGCTGCCTGCCTCTAATGTAAATCCCATCAACTCTTCCTTCCTTCCAACCAAAAGGGTATTCTTTGCCGGGAGAGGAACTAATAATCGAGTGCTCGATCAACGACCCAGTAAGGGTGCTTTCATTCAGGATCCAGCTGACACCTTCTTTCTTTCAGACCAGAGGGAAGGTTGCCCCCTTGGTGCCGGGTTTGGTCACCGCCATTGGTCGAAACATGTGGTAGAGAAGTGTTCGAAGAAAACCATTTATTCATCCACCCCTTAATACGTAGATAATATCCGGGCGGGCATCTTCCTTTCTTCCCTCTCGGTCGGGTGCCGAACTCAAGTCGGTAATCAATAGAGTTGGGGATTCGCCAGTTCGATCCTGTTTGCCGGGCCCCCTCTTCCTCCCACCCACCCCGTAGGGGCATTGGAATCTCCGGTTCACGGTAGGGGGGCACAGGAAGAATGAAAGCGGGTTTTTATTACGTATATAATAGACTCAATAGTAATATAGTGATTCCGCATTTTTAGGAGTCGAGGCGGGCAGGGCGGAGATGAAGACTATCCATTCTATTTAGTCGTATTCGCTCAGCCATATTCCTATCTCCTCCCAAGCAAGCCATTCCTCGGAAACAGAGTGATTTCCCGGTTCTATATCCTATCCCCTACCGGGGAACGCCGCCTTACGTGTATCAGTTCCTGGGCTTCAATAATAATTGAGTGCACGTGCTTAATGAAGCACGATAGCTGATTCAGTTCCATATCCTTCCAAGCCGATCCGCTTCCATATCCCATGCGGTCAACGGAATCAGAGACTATAACACAAAAATGAACTATGGGCTTAGAATAGATGCTTGCCTGGCATACCCAGCATTAGGAACGGAATAATGGAATTTTCCATCTTCTTGTTCCCGAGTTGCAAAGAACAATCCAAAATGTACAGGGTTGCTCCGCCGGCTCAATGGTCTAGTTGGACGTCTACAATTATCTATTTATAAGCAGGCGAATGGATCAATTTGGTCTTCGCTCCTATACAGTTCGGTTAAGTCAGTCATGAACCGTATACTATAGACGGACTTTGTTCCTTTCCCCTCTACAGAAGGAAGAAGAGGGGCGGGATGGAGAACGACACCAACATAGACATATCACTAGCCTTACTCCCTTTCGACAGCTCATTTTAGAACCATCCAAACAAGTAGAGGTGGCTCCGGGCTCAACTGGAACCAACCAACCTCCAGTCCCGGCCGATGATGGAAGGGGCATTGGAAGTAGGATCGAATGCTGGGAAGGAGCAGTTTTAGTTGGGCAGCTCTATCAGTGATCTACCTATAGATGGAGCTTTATAGGTATGAATTAATCTGCTTCGGGAAGATCGATCAGTAAGCTCCCCCCAATAAATCTCCTGTTCTCCAGTCCCTCTGGACTCGTAAGTAGGTTTCCCAATTAATGCCGGATGTCGATCCACTAGATGTCGGGAATCATACATATGTTGATCACTCGATGCCAATAGGCGATACCAGAGGAGATGCCAGGACTCGATCTAACAGTCGATCCCCAGGGGGTGCCGATTCCCAATAACCAATTACCTATACCCGATTACCTATACCGGGGATAAACTCATTACCCACCAGACCTGGAGGTTGACACAGGGAGGGGCCTACTCACAGGAGCTATTCAATGGGGGGCCTACTAAAGGGGGGACTAAGGAAGGCAGGGACCTAATACGGAGGCGTTATTCAATTTGAAATAAGACACAGGCAGGGAACTAATCGAAGGGTAATAATAGCAAAAAGGGGCAGGGTGGGTTCGCAAGGGCTACTCAATTGGGGACTAATAACTGGTACCTAATCCAATGAGGTTACTCAATGGAGGACTAATCCACAGGGAGAGGCACAGAATACATCGACCGAGAGGGGCGTGGACTACAGCCATCCGCAGAGAGGGGCTTACAGTGAAGGATTATTGATTGCATTGATTGATACATCTGCCGAGAGGGGACTAATCCACAGAGAGAGGCATACAGTGATTGATTGACTTGATTGATTGCATTGATTGCACACATCGGCAGAGATAGGCATAGTGACTGATGATTGATTGCATTGATTGATACATCTACCGAGAGGGGCATACACAATCCACAGAGAGGGGCGCAACTGACAAGAGAGATAGTCCCATTGATCCACCTGACAATGAGATGGTATTGATCCATGAGATGGTCCCGTTCTTCCCATACCCTCTTGCCTTACACATTCAGTTCAGAAACGACAGCTGAATTCCGTTCAACCTTTCCTTCGACCTTTTCCCTGCCTTTTCCCTGCCTTCATCCAACCACCTTCCATTCAATAATTCGTTCATCCGCTGTAGTTCAACTTTCAATCGAACATCCACAAGATAGAGTGAAAGCTGTAGTGATACTTACTTAAGCTTTAGTGCACTCTTTCAATCGAACTGAAACTGTCAGGGGATCCAGCCCTATTCATATATTTTGTAGTTGGGTATTAACCAGTTATATATAGATCAAGATCCAGCAACATTAGCAAAGGCAGCACCATAAATAGCTTCACCAGCAGCAAAGGCGAAGACAAGGGCAGCATAGGAAGCAAAGGCACGATCTATTGCAGCATTTCTTTCCGAGACTTATAAAGGTCCGGACTGGAGTTGTATAGAGAGTAGGGGAACTCTGGCTGTTTTCCCGAGCAGCTATTGTAGCGGTAGGGGTGGCCTAGAGAGGAATGCTTGATACCACGGGCCAACTATTGAATCGAATTGATGAGGAAGGATCGGGCTGGGCTGGCTATGGGGATAAAAGGTTCACATTACGAGGTACGGAGTGGGCATCCCCCATTGATATAGAGGGGGCCCTACTATAACTACTAACTATAATGGGGTGGGTGGGGCCCTATTCTTATCAAGCTGAGCTGGCCCCCCGAAGTTTTTATTCCTGGAGGAGAGGAGAGAACCGACCGCCCTACTTTTAATAATTGGCAGCCTAGCCTACCTATAGTTGTGATATTTTCCTCTATAGTTCATTCGGAATTATTTATTTATTCCCTAGCTGGATAAGATAAATAATAATGGGCGCCCCGTCGGGGAACACTTATTTAAGGGTTGGATTCGTTCCCTCGGAGCATCAACCAGCTAACTCTCTGAGGGGGGTTACTATTCCCAGTTTATGGGCCGTCCCCTCTCTTTCTTCGCCTCGTTCTCCGACCCAATCGGAAAGGAGTGGAGTCAGATTGTCAATTATCCCTTCCCGGATGGATCATATTGTTAACTCTAAACCTTCGAGATCTGTAGAAGGGGCTTAATCAGAATGTGCGCCAGAGATCTAGATAGGGGGCTATCGCTTCACAGGCGGCCAGCTATATAGGTAGGGCTACCAACAAAACGAGGTGGCCTTTGAAATCCGGCCCCTCTCTAATATCTCTATTTATCGCAATGAGGGGTGGGCCTTCCTTATTGATCAACCAATTATTAACCCCACCCCCTATTAGGAAGGAATCTTTGCTGCGCACCTATTCTCTTTATCACCCCATCCTTCCCTTCTACAATGCTATTATTATATATGTAATTACGCAATCCCCATTGACTTTGGGGTTAAGGTGGTCATCAGTTAGGTCCACCAATAGGTCTTTATAGGCTACCTTGAAGTACTGAATTTACCCAATATCAAGGCTTGGAAAGATGGTCTGGATGGCTTGAATGACTGGGGGTACTTTTGCTTGAAGGGGTGGGGTGCTGAGAACCCTCTTAGGTTAGGTATGAAAGAGAGAACCCAACCTTTACTGCTTGGGACACCCGCCTTCTATTAACATTGCTGCTGTTAGCACTTAGAACATTGCTATTACCTTTGTTTGTTCAGCCTATTTTATTAATTGCTTTTAGACCTACTGCTACCACCTGTCATTACAACCAACCCTGTTGGATTTACTACTGCATGACTACTTTTATTTTACCGGCTTGGGGTGGGCACTTCGAACAGGACGATCCAATCCCTTTCTATGCCAACTTTAAAGAGAGAGACTTTCCGTTGGACAGCTAAGTCAGCTAAAGCCCTCTTTTATTTCTTTAAGAACTACAGCCAGACAATCTTTGAAGGGAGGGCTTTTCACGTAAATGTTCAGAGGGGTTTCATCCATAAACGGCGTGCCTGCCAGCGATTTGAGGCGCGTAGCGGGGGAAATGTATTATTATATATACGTATATAAAAACACTATTGTTGCTCTTTTCATCTTATATGAATGAGAGTGAGCGTGAAAACACACAGAAGAACAGAAGATACGTCCGCGGAAACAGAGGTGCGAAGCAAACACTCCGTGCGTCTATTATCTGTGAGGATAGTATTATAGGGTTTCGTATCCAGTTGTCCTCCAATTATAGTATAGTGAGCGTCTGCGCGTTCTCTCCGTTCTTCCATAACAAATTTGCACCTTCGCTCTTTCCAGAGTAAGATCTGCTCGTTTAGCATAGCCGCCGCGTCGGAACTTATAGTTACCACTTGGTTCATTCTGGTCTCAGCAAATGGATGGATAGGGCAGCTCCGGTCTGAGCAATAGGGGTACTCCGGTCTTACCTCCTTAACTTCGGTCTGAACAATGGGGCAAACAGAGGAGGAATTGAGAGATAGCTGAAAGGAGGATGAATGACCGGCTCAACCAACCACCGGATCAGGGAAGAATAGCTTGTTTAGGGAGAGGGGGGGGCGGCGCATGCTCAAGAAGGATGATAGGGTGATCATCTACAGACACGTGTCACACTGGCCTTGAGCTTATTGATTCCTTTATTCATTCAATCAATTCGAGCAGCGTCTACATAGGTATACAATCTATTTGGGAAGAAAGCGCAGAGGATCGAGGCAGCCTTTGGATATTATAAAATCCCCAAAAGAGGTGTTGAGGCTGTTTCTATATTATATAAACACCCGGTAAAGAGCGGGTCTGTCTTTATTCATTTCTTTATGAAATATAACTCTATCTATTAAGCGCCTCTCGATAACCTACCCCGCCTGGCTTTCTTTATTCCCGCCGGGGTTAAAATAAAAACAATCCATCGCCTTCCTTGTCCTTTACTTGGTACTTCCTCAACATCTACTTGTCCTTCCATCCACTCGGCGACAACTAGTGACCGGCTTCAAATGATCGGCTATTTAAACAATGACTAGCAGCACTTACTAGCAAGAACTTACTTAATGCACTGACTAGAGCATCCATTCATGCACCGGCGGAGTAGACTTAATTCTTGCATCGACAAGAGTTTAATGCACTGCCTAGCTGCGCTGTGACTAGACTTATAGGCAACGACTGTTTCCAACCGAGCCTGGTAGCTAAGTCGATTAGCAAAACCAATTATCCAAGGCAAGCTATGAGCGGCTTCCAATGATAAGCTATGTGAGGTGGATATATAGTTTACAAGGGTGAGTGGGTTCCTCGATCTCTACCTCCGCTACAGAACCTTGGGAGGAATTGAAAATGCAATTGGATGTGGATATGCAAGTGGATTTTGATTGGCGTTGGCGATTGCTTGCTTTTATATATTTTACCCCGGGCGGGAGTAAGGCAGCCAGCCCGGGTTGGACAAGAGAGATGAGGTTGAGCCATTCACGCTGGTCAGGGAGTTTCAGTCACGCTAGTCAGATTTTAATGTTGGTCCAGTTTCATGCAGTTCGGGTTGAGCCCGTGTGAGGTGTACCCACCCATATTCCCTTAGTAGCTCCTTCCTACAACCATTACAAGTTGCCAACAGACCAGAGATAATAAGTTCTTCAATGGCCGAGAGGATCACTAAAAACCTATTTCGCTAGAGGGGGTCCTCGCTAGAGAGGAGAACTTACCCATACCCTGCGAAAGGAGCGAGGTTGACGACGGTATGAACCCCATACGGTACGGCACACGGTACGGGGACGAATGATCCTGTTAGTTAGTCAGTCATAGCGATTTCACACCAAGAGCGAGTTAATACAGCTCATTATATACGAGGCACCTGCTTTGAGAAGTTTATTTTCCCATTGTTGGATAATAGCATATATAATGCAAATTGATAAAATGAAACATCTTACGGGAGAGGAGCGAGGGGGTTTATCCCATCGTCCGAGGTACGAGGGCGAGGATACAAGCCGCTCTCCCCAAGTAGTTGGGGGGGGGGGAGAGGCATTGATTCAATTCTCTAAACTGAGGATTATTCCGGGGAGGCAAGTTACCACTGACCCATCTATCCAGAAAAGTGTTCCCATCATTCAATAACTTCACGTACCTTCAGTCCAAATAATAACGTCCCCATCAAGGGATAAGGTTGGTCATTCACCATCGAGGCTCAATCTCGCGGACCCATCACCCGCTTTTGGACTCGCCATTCTCACCCGCATTCCCATTCAGTTTGCATTCAGTACGCCTGCCCAATACGCTCGCTCAGGATGGCATAGTACGCTAAGGAAGATAGAATATACTACCGCCCAGGACACGTATTACAAGCAAGGCACCACACTGTAAGGACATTTATTCCAAGTGAGTGTTTCAAGTGGGCACCAACGATTACGAGTGATTGATCAGATAGACGGACAACATAGTGTGACGTGGAGCGCTCTAACGGAAAGATTTAAACTGACCCAGGAAAGAAATAAAGAAGGATGTGTAACAGTTAGTTTAGTTACCCATACATAGGTTTTTTATTCTTGAAGTTACCTAGAGTTGTTCAGTCCGAGTCCGCATTAACCCATTCCAGCATTCTAGCATTACCCAGCTTTATACATTCTCCCGGTATTCCCCTTTATCCCCTGTCCTGATTCCCCGCATTCCACCCTACAACACTCTACCTCGACCTCACTTACCGATACAGAACCGGAGGACAGCAGCTGTAGAAAGAGGAGCCTGAAAGAGCCCTGTTGAAAGAGCTTGGTTACTAAACTTTGATACTCGAGCTGGGTGGGCTACTTGGGATAGGTTACCGGTTCGACAAAATGATCTCATTCGCCATTCTTGGATAATGAAATTGCTACTTTGGGGGGGGACAATTGGAAATGCCTTATCAGACCTCCGAAATTCATTTTATCTTTACTTAACTATACCCTTTCAAGAAGTTTCCTATGATTGCCAGGTGTTGATTCACTTGAGGCCGGTACTCGGGCCAAGAATCGATCCCAAGAGTGATGCCTGGTAGGTTACACACCCGGTACTTATTGGCAGGAGTCAATGTTGTAGGACCAATAGAGGATTTGTTATTTTAGGATTTCCTCTTTTAGGTTTTGAAACCAATAAACAACCGTGCTTACTTACGGATGCACCTGTGAAGGAAGGGAAGGAGGGTCGCTTGCACACTTGTGCTGTCCATGCCAGTCTTTCCCGCTATAGTAGAACAGGGGGGATTTAGATCCCAGGAATCGATGAGTCGACGATAGAAGACAGGAGGTCATTCCATAGCGTTATTCCCAAGAGATGAAGAAGACCCAGCTATTAATAAATATCCAATAAGAATGGCCTTGGAGACATAGATAATGCATGTTACTATATACCTTATAGGGGACACTTATTCTAGTGGATCCACTTATCGCATCTTCAACAACACCGGTTGGAGCATGCACAAAGAAAGAAAGAGCCTTGCTTCCTTCCAATAAGAGATCGGGGAGGAGTCCAACTAAGGAGCCTTGTCATTGAGAGCGCTACCGAACCAACCCGCCCTTCCTTCCGCTACTTACCGCTCCGCATCACGAAAGGAACAACCACCAACAGATAAGCATCGGTAACTTAGACAGAGGAGCGAGATACAAATAGAGAGCACAGGCCGGGAATCCATGGTCAGTAATCAATTGAGGTTGCCTTAGGAGCGTTCATCCATATCACTTTTCGTTGAAGGTCAGGGTCAGGTAAGGTCCAGTCAGGTCCAGTCTGGTCAGGTAAGGGTCCGGTAAGGTCTGGTCGAGTGCTGAATAGTTACCCTTGCACCCTACTTCCAAAGGACACAAGCTTCAACCGGATAGGAAAAGAAAGCCCCTGATCATAGCTGCTACTTTGAAGGAAGGATCGCTCTCGCTTGTCGTTGATTATTGGGTGGGGTTGATTGCTTCGCTTGCCGTGGATTGAAGGGTGGGTGATCGCTATCGCTTGTCATGGATTGAAGAGTGATCGCTCTCGCTTGCCTGTATTAGGAGGTGGGGTTGATCGCTATCGCTTGTAGTGGTGGAAGAATAGAGAAACACCCTGCTCCCAGAACTTTACGGGCACAGTTACAGTCAGTGGAAACAGCAGGGCCCACAGCAGCACCCACAGAGCCACAGAGTCACAGCAGGCAGAGGCATCGGAAAGACAGCGAGGAGTGAGTGTCGGGTTCATCAGAGAGAAGAAAACAGAGCGGATAGATCACTTTTGTTTGTGTGAGAAGCTGACTGAGCCTGGAACTCTAGGAAGGACCTGGATGGATGGATGGACGAACAACAGCCAACGAACGTATAGGTAGGTTCGTGAGGTGCACCAAGAGATAAAAGGATATGCTTGTCGCTTAAGCTGCTGGCCGGGATCACTCAACAGAGGAGGTGGTGTCTGCAAAGAAAAGGTGTGTGCCAGTTGAACGCTTATCTCCTTGGTGCTGGTGTGGTGGTGGTAGTGGTGGTGGTAGTTGATGATCGCGCGCTTGCCTCCTTGAAAAAAAGGAATAGGTTCCCTGGTGAATTACCCTGCTTCATCAGGATAGAAGCATCTCCCCTTGAGGTTGGTTGGAGGATCGCTATCGCTTTCCCCCATTAGATCGCTTGGTTAGATCAATATCGCTCGATGGGTTATACCCACTGCACCTGGCTTACCTGGATCGGAAAAGGAAACAAGTTCAATTACAATATATCTCAAAAAACCTCCCCCTCATACCTCGGGAGAGTCCCTCCGGGTCCTGGGTTGTGGGGGGTTGGAGTCATAATCTTCCACCGGGGTCGGGAACTAGCATTTGTCAGTAGGCAAATCGATGAACGAAGTACATGTCAGATGATTTGTCCTTCCATGTGATCTAACGCTGTAAGTCTAAGTAAGGCAGGCAATATTTTCTCCATCCATCCAAACGAAGCCTATTTAGCAAAAATCCTATACGTGCATGCGTTCGTTGATCGAGAGAGACCTTTGTCGCGCGTTATGGCTTTCACTCGTACCTTAGCTCTGACAATTCAGCAAGTAGGGACGAATAAATACTAGGGGTGTTTCGTTTGCCTTGATCTTCGTTCGCATTGGGCCTATCTCCTGAGCGCTTCAGCTCTATCTCGCTTACGGAGGGGGGTTGCAGGCAGCCTCGGCTTCATCTCTTCTTCATCCTTCCTTCCCCATCCCTGCAGCGGGTTCCAGCCAGCTTTCTCGCTGTCCGGCTCTCGCTCGCGTAGCTCTCCCTTCTTCCCATCTCCCTGGCTTTCCTTTCCTATGTCGCTTGTCGTTCTTTCATCCTTCCTTCTAGTAGTCCTATCTGTCCTTCTTCCCTTCTGCTGGCTTGTTTGCCTTTGATGCGTTCCTTCGTGGGTGGTTGAGCCGCGGAGTGTGTGGCGTGCGTGAGGGGTTCGGGGGTTCCAGTCGGTCCGGTTTTCGGGTTTCCGGTTTGGAGTGGAGTGGAGAGAGGGGGGTGTCGAGGTGCGTTGAGGTGTAGGGCTCCAGTTGATGGTTCCCGATTTGGGTTATCCTTCTCCAAGTTCTGTGCACTTCGCATGTGTGACATACCCGGAGGGGAGGATATCCCACATATGATTGGATGAAAAGGTTGGTATAAATATAGTTTTATCCAGTTTTATCTGGTCCGGGCAGGGATAGTCCCAATGGGATTGGAGGGGTGGGACAATAAATGAAATAACCGGGCTTACTTACTTGCTGGTTGGCCTAGCTGGGTGGCATGAATTAGATCGCCGGCTGGTGAGCAAGGAGGAAAGGAAAGTAAACCCTTTAATTGATTGGATGAAACCAAGTAAACTGCATGATAGCATCACCCACTACTAGTTAGTTTACCCATTGAGCGAAAGCATTCTTTGGCGGGTTTCATAGCAGGCATTAGCCGTGTCCGTCCAGTTCATTGGTTCGATCTGGATTGAAGAAAGTAAGCAAACAATGTTTGATGTGTTATCCGTGATGTTTCATATAGTAGGATGAATAGAGTAGGGGAGCCTTTCTCTCTTTGACAGATTACTGAACAGGGGAGAAGAGTAGAGCATGAAGAAGTAGAACATTAAATCTCTTACAGCAGACTTAGTTGCAGTGAGCTAACGGCCCCCAGCTAGCGTTTAACATATTCAGAAGAAGAATAGTTTCCGGATTGTTGGCGTGAGCACACACACAACGAACACTAGAGGGGGTTTAGTAAATTGATTCCCAGCAGCAACACAATTGATCTGGAGTTGTCTAGTGAAGCAAGGCCAACAAGCAGGGTGAATGTGCCGGGCTAACTAATTTTATTCGCTTCAATACCAAGCTCAAATGATGAACCTATAGGTAGGTAGATAGGTGCAGGAGGGTTCTCTGTGGCTAATTACTAGGTGTAGCTAACGAGACTACTGCTTGCTCTGCTACCCGGGCGTACACTTCCCTATCCAAAAGCTAGCTGGCTGGGGTTTTAAAACTTTATTAGCTATGAAAAGGAAGCATTGAGTTCCCTTGCCCTAGCACTGGGAGATGAGCTCATTCAATGCTTTTCTCTTTTTCTGCTGACATTTAATAATAGGATAGGTTGAGCTTACAACGGACAAACAAAAGCTTTCTGCTTCTATTTCTTCCAATCACCGGGCAACGAACGAACGGGACGCACGCTAACTGAAGAGAACCTTCTGTGGTACAAGCTTTAATGCATACAGGCCCTTACCCTTTTGTTTCTTATACTTGTCTAGTAGCCTCACTAGATAGAGGCGGTGGGTTTAATGGACCACCTTAATTCTTGTTCTGGTTGTTTGGCATAGATGATGGAACTCAATCGAATAGGTATACCTGAAGCGTAGGTGGCCCACCATAATATATATTTTTTATATTAAGAAGGAGGGATCCATCCAACGGAGGAATAGTAGGTGGGTTCCCTACCCTAGTTAGGTAAGCCTGATTGAGTAGCGAGCCGAGAATCCAACACTGAAGAGTCTTTCTTACAGCATTCCTAGGACCTTTAGATAGATGCCTACGTTTATGTGATTTTAGTCCCACATATTGTTCTTTACGATTTACCACCCCTGTTGCATAGGTAGGCTCACTGACCAGAAACTTAGTGATTGGACGGACCGGCTGCTTGCTTAGGCACTTATACAACCAGTCATATTGACTTTTATAAGCCTATACTTCGTGTGCATGCTATCAACCTAGCGTTTGAACCACCCTTTACTTACTGCCTTACCCTACGATTCCCGGGATTGCCGCTTGCTACCTGGTTTATTAACCGAGGCTGGTGGGAAAAGAAAGAGGCGAGGGCTTGCTTGCGAACTGGCTAGACCGCGTGTGGATAGACGATACAAAACAAATAAGCTGGTCGAAGAACCGAGGGCTGGTCGAAATCACCCGACGAAGCTGGTCCAACCCGTGAATGCTAGAACCGGTGGTGGCTAAACGTTAGGCTTGACGAACTAAACCGAGCGAGGCTGGTCGAACCCATTGGCTGATAGAAGAGGCGGACTGGTCGAAACAACCATTGGATGGGAGAGGAAAGATAAGATGCGAGTAAGTAAGGTAGTGGACCGGGTAAACGATAATGGAACGGCGGTGAGCTCAATAAAAATCCCTAAGTGAAATGTTGGAATATCTTCCTCATAATCCCTCCCTCCTTTTATTTCCTTCTAACTTAATTTATAATATAAATTCGAAAAATGCAATTCTGCCAGAAAAGGTCACTTGAAATTCCAATTAGCCGGGCATCGGGCGGATCCAAATTTGGTGCATCGTTCTCTAAGAAGAATCGAAAATCCGACTCGTGGGTAGGCTCCTTCCCTCAATTTGAGTTCTCCTCAGCTGGATTCCTCGATTTGTTAGCCTACCCCCTTCACCTACTACCTCCTAGCTGCTGTGGAGCAGACTGAGCTAGCGGGTGGTTTAGAGGTCCACGTTGCTGGACGGGCGATTCCCACGGGTTAGGATAAAACCAACCACTCGTGCATTGAGGAGCTGTTGTAGCGTTGCACTCGTTCGAGGCGTGCCAGGAAAGGAAAGGCAGAGCGGAGAAGGGTCAATAGCTTGCAAAAGGTGTGGGTGGGGTGGAAGCGAAGGGAAGAACGATTGATTGATTTAGAGATTGATTGACGGCCTACATAGTTGGGAGATCAAATCGAGACGGATAGAAAGAAACCTGGCAGGGTGGTATATATATATTTGTGAATCCAAGTGACCAAGAGACAAGGACGCTGACGCTATTAACGGAACAAAGAATAAACAGACTTTGACCTTATATTCCCTCACTGTGTACTCCTTCCTTCCGCCCGTTGCCCCACTCGAAGACCTACCTACCCTGGCTTCCTTAGATTAGCACTAACTACGTGTCTGTCTGGCGCATGGTCCTATACAGGTGCATAATAAGTAATGATGTGATAGATAAGGTTTAGATAGTACCTCGTGTTCCGTCCGTAGGGGTAAGTGGCTTTCCCAATAGGGTTCTTATCTCTGGGTATGTATGAGAATGACTGGCTTGGCGATGTCCTTATGGCTCTGAGACTGGCGACCTGTCAATGACCACCACCTCCTGGCAATGGTGACCACTGGTTGCTATGGCAATAACCTATAGGCTATGCCCCTCTGTGAATAGCCCGGCTGACAATGATCACTACCTCCTCTTTCCTGTCAATGAACTGTGTATCTCGGCACTGGCCTTAAGGCAGGACTCCAGGGCACGTACTAATTGGAACACACGGAGTATAGGTAATGGAGAACTTGGCACGAACACCTACTGGTAACAGGGGATCTACAACTGTTGGTCCACTTACAACCTTATGGGCACTGACTTATGGTGGTGCTAATAAGGATCTCCCAAATGGACTTCCCATGGACTCCTGCTATAAGTTACTGATGGATCTTTATAAAGTTAAGAACCTTGCTGACCTTACCTTCTTCACAGCGGACCTATCATAATAGATCTCTTATCAGCACGTTAATAAAAAAGTTCCTTGGCTCCCTAAAATAAGATATTTTATTAGGCCGCGAATTTTAAGGTTTTTCGAATCTGTCCCACCAAGACTTTGTGCCTGCTCCGAACCCAGGTATTCAACCGATCAATCCATATTGTCTGGTGGCATAGCTTAATCGATATCTCGTAAGGTAAAACGTGGGGCTCAATGTCTTCTTCACCTCCAATACGTCGTGCTGTAGCTTATATATCTGCACTACTGCTAGGGCTTCTGAGCTACTGCTAATTAGAGCAACTAGTGCACTAATGTTAAGTTAATTACAACGATAAGTCCCCATTTCTGACCTCCTTCCTGCTGTTGTACCTGCTGGCTCTTGGCAAAAGGTGAGAAAGGTGAGGAGGCGCAAAAGGTAGTGGATCAAAAAAGGTGGTGCATCAACTGCAAGGACGTCTCGATGCGACATCATATAGTAAGAGAGTCTCTCATTTCTATTGAACGGGGTGGAAAAGTGAAACGTCTCTATGCAATATAGTATAGTAATTAGTAGGTCTGGCCGCTATGAGGTCTGCTGGTTAGGTTTTTCCCAGCTAGGCCTTCTCCTTATTCCAAAGAACACACCAAGAAGCTCTTATTTGCTTTCCGCTCTTAGAAGTAATCAGGCCTATTTATTCTTCTCTTTTTCAAATGGAGGGAGACTACACTATTAAGGCTTTCACTTGGATTGAACTCGGAGGGCATGGGACTAAAGCATAAATTACAATTTATTAATAGCAGGCAAGTGCGATTATCACATATTAAAACGTATAGAGCCGCCGTAGTCCCACCCATCATTCCAGTATCTGTGAGCTGTCATTCGTCCGGTGGACCACCCATTCCGGTAGATGGTTTCTATCAATCTAAGCAATCCAATCAATCTAAATCTCTCCAGCCCAGCCGATTTTAGTAGCCCGATTCGAGTAGAGTGGCCAAGTAGATAACCAAGCCAAGCAGCCCGGTATCCAAGCTTAGTATCCAACCCAACGGAGTATCCAAGAGTAGTTCCGAGTAGCTCAGTCCAGCCCGGGAGTCAATATGAGTAACCGTATCCAGCCCAGCCAATGATCCCAGCCCAGCGATGACTGACAATTAGCAGTATATCTCTGTGAGGTGCTCCCTTCAGTCGGCTATGTGAGGTGGAGAGGTAAAGGGTTAAGGGTTAAGGGTCAAGGATGGAGTTGTAGGTTCGAGTTTAAGGGTTGATGGATGTGGTTCCTCCGTCAAGGAGGTATGGTTTATATATGTTCTATTCTTCCCAGTTAGGTCTCCTGGTTAGGCCTGCCCCCTGCTGGCTAGGCCTAATTCTTTTTAAGTTACCCTGCCCAGTATCATTCCGTTATATATGCATCCCCATTATCCTTTCACCTTATCCCCTTTCACTTGCCCTGCTTGATGTGAGATCTTCAATGCATTAGGTTCAATGCATGATGTTACACGATGAAGTACAATTAGGTTACCCCATGCATGAGGTTACTATATGTATGTAAAGTTCGATGTCAATGTTGATTTTGATTTTTGATTACTTTGAAAGAAGGAGGTCAGTGCCAGAGGGTCATCATAGTTAGACGGTCATTGCCAATCATAGTCAACCAACCAGTCATAGTTGCCATAGAGCATAGCCAATAGTCAGTCTCATAGCCAGAAGGTCTAGCCAGAGGGTCATTGTCGAGAGGAAGGATAAGGACCCCATCACTAGCCGAAAGATGAAGTCACACATCATTGGACAAAGAGGAGAAGTAACCACGTTTCCAACAGACGAGATTGATATAGATATTTAATACCTGGCTCGGAGCAGGCACAAAGTCTTGTTCATAAAACCTTCTCATTCATGGAGCGGAGCCGCTAGTCCGAGGTACGCTAGTTTGGGGGGATACAGGTCTGTATTATCCAAGAGCACACGAGTCAAGGCAAGTAATAAGGGTAAGTCAAGAAGGCATTAACAATGTTATAACTGAAGCTAAGCAGGACCATAACAAAAGCAAGCTAAACCAACCAACCAGAGGACAAAGCCATAAATCCTAGCAATCCTGGCGAGGCAAGCCATTCATTCCCAATTCAATCCCGAAAGACGAGCCGGCCCAAAAGCAATAGCCCCATCCCCGGTAAAGGGGGAAAGGTAATAAAAATAGAAAGCTGCCGGGAGTCAATTTCAATTTGTAAACAATAGCCAAAGAAGCCTCTGCCCTTGATGGTGATGTCTATGCTCATGCTGCTACTTTTGCGTTTACTGTGGTGGCCGGCCATGTATAGAGCTTTCATTTTATTTAGGCGGAAGCGCGCTCAAATAGCCTTTATCAAATAGCCGTTGTAAGAGGTGAGGTTTTACTTAACTTGCCTAAGCCTCTTAGTTACCTGTCGAAATCGTAGCTATCACCTGCCTTGATTCTTTCGAACCTTGATTTTACTTATAATGCTTTGGAAACATAAGACCCTACAGGATAAACCATAGCCCACTTCATGCCATGAGCCTTTGAGTTTGGGTTAATCAAACCAGAGCCAGCCTCTTGCTCCCCATGTGGTTGATTCCTGGATAGCACGGATTATCAGTCCCCATCCATCCTTGACTTGGTTGGACATTTCAGTTGTTGTGGTTATGTGGGATCGTCGTAACTTCCGGATTTATTCATTACAACAGCTGGAACCTTTAGTGGAGATTGTGGAGCTCATTACACCCAGAATCTTTAGTTGATGGAGATCCTGGTAACTTCAGTAGAGATTGGTGGAACTGCCCCGGATATATTCTCAACAACAGCCATAATTTCAGAAACATAACTGGCTTGATGGTTTAGTAGCTGAGAAATCGTTATAGCTTCCCATGCTGCGGGATAGCCCAGTAGCCGAGAAGAGAGGGGGTTTTCCCTTTAGACAGATATCGTACAGAACTTATTATATTGTTGAACTGCCGGATGGCTTGCGATTAGGGTCCATCAGAGAACCTCGTTGGATGGAAAAGCTTATGACTGCTAGGAGATGCCCAGACAGCCAGGATATGCTTTGTTTATCGCACTTGCAGGAATCTATGGAAATTCCAACGTTTTTCCGAGAGCAGCCGTGTAGGGTGTGTAAGCACGCTCGACTGAAAAGGAGAGGGAAAAGACCATGTTTTTCCGAGGGCAGCTACAGATAAAGTATTTCTAGGAGGTAGTATGAACAAGGTAAGGGAATCATTCTGAGACTGTCCCCTACTGTGACTGATCTTCCTGGTCTAATTCCTGGGTGGGTAAAGGTAACTCCATCCCATGTGTCTAGGGTTCCGGGCAGTAACCAAAGGGTAAGGCTGATGCTATCAATCCATGCCATGAACCGAGGGCTCCTAAAGGTCTGATAGCAGTGCCTTGTAAGACCTCATGTTGTAGGGCTGAAACATATAAGGTATATCCGGCAGGTGAAAAAGCAAGGGTCTGATGGCGGTACTAAACTGAGATTGCATCCTGGGTTCCTAATAGGTTGGGCATAACTCCATCCAATGGTCCTAGGGTTAGTTCAAAATATGAGAGATATGGCAAGCATGCAGATTCTCCTTGGTCTAAGGTAAGGGCTCATAAGGTGTTCTAGGAGTGCCTCTAACTGGTAACTTGTAAGACCTGATGTTCTAGGGCAGGTACATATAATCTATGTCTGAGAGGTGGGTGAGTGTCTAAAGGCAAGGTAACGTAAAGGTCTGATACAGTCCCTCCAAAGCCCTAACGGTATAGGACCTCACAAGATCTATTTCTTGCATATAGCAGGTATCCAAGGTAAGGGCTTCTCATACTGTCCCCTACTGATTTTCCTGGTATCATTCCTAGGTTGGTAAGTAACTCAATGATCGTAGTGTTCCGGGCATTCGTAATAGAAGGGTAAGGTGATATCCATCCCATCAACCCATTCATCCAGCTAGCTAGCCATGTATTCTCTGGTTCCGGCTGTTAAGAATAAAACTATCGCTATCGGGGGCAGCAGTAAAACGATCTCTCTCTGCTGAAGGTTCTGACAAACAAACAAAGCTGTACCCAGTGAGATACTAGAACGTCCTAAAATGGGCTTATAAGCGAAATTTATATAAAGCCAAGAAGCCTTCCTTCTGTAGCTCTGCTGCGTTAGACAGCAAGCATATGGAAGAATAAATATCTGATCCAGGAAGGAACAACAACCCTCTATAGGCACTTGCTTAGGGCATCTCCGAAGCCAAGCACAACAACCCTTTTAGGCTCCTATCAATTCTCTACTGTGTGGATTCATGCACTATTGCGGCGAATTGCAGGTGGGTGGGTTGTTAAAGCAAAGGTAAGGTATCTAAATAGTACCGTACCCTACTTCTATTCCTTCCTGGCTTAAGCAATGAGTTGTTGGGCATGACTCCTTCTCCTAGGATGAAGCAGTAAATAAAGTAAGTAAAGGGTAAGGTAGATCATCCCATCCTTCATCTGTTTTATCTGGTGCTGCTTCTTAAAATAAAGTAAGTAATGGATAAGGCTCCTCCATAAGTTAATACGTTGTACCCAGAAGCATCTACGAGAGGAGCTGTATTGTATTGATGAGTACTCCTTGAGATCTACTGAATGTGGGACACGCACGATGATCCTACGAAAGGTGGTTCCTTTTCTGTGGCACTGAAAGTAAAGCGAGTAGGCTGACCAAACAAAGGAAAGGTTATCCATCGATCGGTAGGTATTATAAGTACCTCCTCCAGCAAGTGTTGTGAACGCCCGTGAATGCTCTCTCTGTTGAACGCCCGTCTTGTCCAATGAAGGCTCTAAGTTCAGGTCTGTGAACCGGTATATAAAGGGTGGTTAAGACGGAAACAAGTTGTTGTTAGCAGCGCGCACAAACAGTAATAAAGTAGGCTGATAAAGTTCATACGACTGGTCTAGGTGCCTAAGCAGCCGGTTCAATAAGTGTGTAATGTAGTAGTTCAAGGTAAATAGAATAGGGAAACCTATATTTCATACCGGTCAATGAGGTGAGGTTCGAGGGGTTTAAGTGACCGCCTCATAATTGGTGACCTCCTGTCAATCCTAGGTAAACGATCTGAAAGGGTATAGTTATTGAATATAAAATATATTTAATGTTCTGATGAGGATTCCCCCCAATGAAAATGATTCCTCGGACCCATCAAAAATAAGTTTTGACAAAGACAAAACGCCAAATGGGAAAGGTTTCGAAATCTGGACCACCAAACCAACCATGGAGATTCCATTGTTACAATAACAAGTTAAACGTCTGGTACATTGGTCCGAAGAAGCAGCCACCAGCTAGCCATTGGTGAAGAGAAGCTATTGGTTAAGCTAGTAGGTCACCAGAAGCTACAGTAGCCATTGGTCCAGTAGCTACCAGACCAGGAAGCCAGTAGCCATTAGTGAAGCCATTTACATTTCTATTCAAATTGACATTATAAAGGCTATAAGGAAAGAATTCTATTCGGCCTGTGAACTCTTTTCTTCTTCCGGGCACAGAGCCAACAGAAGCCTTTTGCCATTAATTAGTCAGATGCCAAGTCCACCAGGTCCACAAGCCTTTAGCCTTTTGCCTTTCACCTCGAACCTGTAACCAAAGGCCTCTCACCTTTTATCAGAAGCCTTTTCCCAGAAGAATTTATCCAGTTACCGTAGGCCCTTTCCCCTTTCCCAGAAGCCCTGAACCTTAAGCCTTCATCACCAGAATCACCCAGGGAAGGCAGGGTATTAACAGGAGTCAGATAAGCCTCACCAAGCCTCACCAAGTCCCACAGATGCCACCTAAACAGGGGATATAACCTACCACAAGCCATTAAACACATAACGAGATACAAAAACATGTTACTTACGTTGATTCACAAATTGAGGAGCTGCAACTTGATGACTGATCCAATCAATCCGGGGTCATGTATCTCATTATATATGTAATTATGCTTGTATCGTCGATTCTTCTTGGTCTAATTCCTGGGTGAGATATAAGCGGGGGAAGGGTGAGAGAGAGAGTTTAGAATCGTCATGCCTCGCCTTCATGCAACCCAGTGAATGAGTGAGTTGAGTGGGTGGCCCTACAACAGACAGACAGGCCCAGTAGTAGTGGTTGTGGTCGTGGCTTACAGACACTACTTACCTTACTTTCACTAGAGGTCTGGAACTCTTTACCTAATAGTCTGTCTAGCTGGACCGACCAGAGCTTCGTTCATGCACCGACTAGAGCTTCATGCTGACTGAGTATAGGTTAAAGCAATGATACTGTAACAAGCAGCACTGACAAGCACTCCTGGACCGACCAGAGCTTCTTTCCTTCTAGAGCTTCCCTGACCTTCATGCTGACTGAGTATAGGTTAAAGCACGGGTGTGAGGTGCCTTACCTTCCTCTATATACTGATAGCCAAGCGCTCAAGGTTGGGTGGGACTCTATTACCAAGTGTAAGGGTGGGTGCCTCTCTATCTACTGCCAGCCATTCACCAGATCCAGTAACAATCAATAAGGGTTACTATCTCCCTAAAGTCTGTTCATACCAGTTATTATCCGTATGCGCTAAATGCAAACTGTTCAAGATTCCAAACAGGGATATATTTATTAGGCAGCTAAGTTTTATAAGACTGCTAAGTTGTATCCGTTCATACCAGTTCCCATTATATATGTGCATACCAGATAGATAGGATCGTGAACAGCCTGCTGGATTATCTCTATTGAGAGAGAAGAAAGGCCAGGAAGGAATCAGGTGTAAAACAGGTAATAAGGGTCCAGCTCAGCTCTCAATCTAGGGTAAAGAGAAAGTAATCCCTTGCCCGTCTGGGATTGCGGGATTTCATTTTGAATGGCCGGCTGAACTAGGATTGCTCGTCTTGCTTTTGTCCTGGTCCTGTTTAGTATAAGTTATTGCTACCGCTTGAATGAAGTAGTTCGAGCTACCGCACACGAAACAGGCAGGGACATATATCTTTTGTGATTGAAAGTGTAATAATAAAATTGTAAAAGCATATTCGTCATTGGTAAGACCGCTCTACCCCTTGGTTAGGCCAGGGTATTTGTAGGATCACATATCCCAGTGTGCATGTTTTTTCGTAGTGGTGAGGTCAGTTTTTGATTATAGGTGTGATTCCCTTTCTTCGGGATGGTTAATTCGTCATGTGGGATCCGATCGTTCGGGAGCGAGACCCCGTCTCTAGTGACTGAAATGATACGAGGCAATTTATTGATAGCTTTAGTTAGCGAGGTAACCAAATGAAAGATGCTCATAAATAAATAGGCTCTTCACCAAAATGAAGGTCCTTACTTCAAGGCCCTCACCCTATGAGGGATCGCTTCGTTCCTCTCCCGTTGGTTGAGTCACAACACGTACCTCGCCTTACCGAGATAAGAAAAGATAAAATTAACATCAGAGGAGATATGGTGGACCACTTTGGATTATCTCATATATAATGAAAGCACTCCTTGGTAAACTAAGCCAATTACTCCGTGGACACTTACACTCGGCCTATCAGCCTTTTGAACTGCCTTAAATTCACCCTTGGGCGGGATTTGAAACCTAGGATGCCTTGGGAATTCAGACCTTTTGATATAGACCTTGGAATCTCAGCCTTGGTGGGACCTGAAACTATGCCTTGGACCAGACTTTGCAACCTATGCCTCTACCTCATACCTATGACCCAACACTACACCTTGCCAGCCTACCCTTTCATGCCTTGCCTTTAGACCCTTTCCCTATGACAGCCGCAGTTAGCTATACACTTTCTGTTCGTTCAACATAGGAATTCGCCATTGTCAGTTACCATTAGGCCTGCCGCACCTATACCTTAAGGGGCTCAAGTGGATACGCTTATGGATACCATATGAAGCCACAACGTTGGAGGCAGGCAGAGTTCTTCAAAGAGCCAGTTTACTAAAGCAAACATGGTACTTCTAGAACCCGGTGAACACATATTATATGAACCCCCACAACGACGGGAAAAATATAGCTTAAATCGCTTTTAAGAACGTTTTCGGAATTGACCGGACAGACGAATGCATGGCTTTTATATCTTCTTGCTTGAGGGACAAAGTTCAGTCGGCTGCATGGAGGGGTCATTTAGCTAAGGACCTGGAACGTGCTCCTGTGGGTGGGGATGGGCACTAATTGGGTTGACCTTTAGCAGAGAGATCTCGTTGCCATCAACTTACCTACATACAATTGCTTGTTCGAAAACCCGGTAGATACCTTGAATCAGGCCCATGAAGGGTTTTATAGCTCTTAAATCGCTTTTCAGGCGCCTTTTATTCATTCGGACGGCTTACCACCCTTTCATCTTTACTTGACAGAACTAGATCTGGCTGGAGCCATAAACGACCTGGAATCACCTAGTTAGGAAGGAGGGAATGTTAGAAGACCAGGATAAATGCCAAGATCAGATGGAAGGAAGGAATCAACCTGAAATGCTATCAGCACTCAACTTGTCTAAAGAAACATTCACGACAGATACCCCAGTAAGGGGGGAACTTAGCCAACCAGGCCAACCAATCGAACAGAGAAAGTGATCCTAAGGCATTCACGCGTAAAAGAAGCTATTATTACCTAGTAGATCGATCCGGCGGGTCGTCAAGATAATAACCACGGCCTGCCTACCCGTGCCTGCCTGATGCGTTTGATAAGAATAATTCTAATCATTATTGCACTCCATCCATTATTTCCCTGCCGTAGCAGATCAGCCGAGCGAGGGATTCTCCCCCTCACCTTCCGAAACTTTCTTCTCTTCTTCTCTTTCCGATGCTGACACCGCAGCAGCCGGTGCTTGGGTTGGGAAGCAAGAACAACTGAAATTAGATCATCGGATCTCAGGGATGGAACAACGCAAGCAAGGATGCATGTTAGTGGAAGAACGTGGAAGAACAAAGTGTTTCTTGGGGGCGAACTCAACGAAAGTTCCTTCCTCGCCCTCCTCGCTCTCCTCTCCCTTTGGTCGAGACGAGCTAAACGCTCTCCTTATGTCAAGCGAGCAGTTTCTCCTTATGTCAGGCGAGCCATCCTTCCTTTATATAGAGATATCACTGTTACTACACCTTTCTGGGGGGCCTTCGTACTGTCTTATTGCTCTCTATATTACTAGTTACCTGCTGTTACCAACCTAATAGCTCTATGCATATCATGAACGATGCATAGCACTCTGTATCCGTAGCAGAGATTACCGTAGCACTGTATCCGTATCGGTTCAAGGACGGTGACTACCCCGTAGGGTGAAAAGAGTACCGTAGCAAGGGAAGGGATATGCCCCCAGGCTTATAGGAGGCCCTAGAGAGGGATATGGCTTAGCCCTAGAGAGGCGTAAAGAGAGACCGTTTAAGTTTATACGCGCGAAAGCGGTTATATAAGCCGGTCAAGGCCCTAGTTGAAAAGATATATAAGATTATATATATACCTATTGGGGTATCCAGATGCCGTAGAACGGCCTGGCCGAATGGAGCGAGCGAACACCGGGACCTGGTCCTACCCCGATTCGGATCTAAAAGCCGATCTGATCCGATATACCCAGTGCCTCGTTCTGATACGCTTCTCTCTTCAACGGCTATCTGTCTCTCCTAAGCGCTTCATGGTTAGGGATACGGATTCCTACGGATCACCAAGGAGCTCTCTCGCTTAGTACCAATCCCTCAACCAAAAGGCCCTGGGGATGCATAGAGCTATCCGTATTAAGCCCTGGGGTATGCATAGAGCTAGATTAGAGGGGCTAATGCATTAATGATGTATGCATCGTTAATAATACGGTAGGTGCTATTAAAGTATAATAGTTACCTTCATGCTAAAGCTAGTTACCTATTGTGGCTTATCGTGGAGATAAAAGGTATTGTGGCTTCTGGGATTCTGCATTGAACTACGATGACGAATGATTACCTAAGTTACTTATTTGGTGAGGAGCCCTATGGTAAAGTGAGCGAAGGAGCACATTGAATATATTCAGGGAAATCGCAATTGATACTAGCTTTCTACATACGTTAACATGAACCGGCCTTACCTGAATATGAAGAGGCCGGCCCAGCAACCGGAAACCCACTATCTCAATACACCCACAATTTACAAGTACCCTTTCCAATATAGATTAGCGCGGGTAAGGATTATGGATTTGAATTTGAATAATGAATAGATTACGAGGGCGTTCCGAGGGAGCTATGATGTGTATTCCAACATGAATAATGCATCTATCGGACGCACCACCAACGCAACGCACTCCCTGGGACCACGTTTCGTTTTCACCTTTTCGTTCGAAGATGGCCATTTTTATAAATAATAAAGTGAACAATAGCAGGGGGGAAGAAATATCCCCAAACATCCCGCCCCTCCGGCCATATAGTTCATAAAGAAGTCCTACAGCTATTATCGAAACAACATCTTGGATCGCCGACCTACCACTTGATATCGCTTACGATGATTCCTAACCCAATCTTGGGCTTTGAATTACCTTTCTTAAAATGAGCTAATCTTTAATGAGCTAACTAACTAATGGGCTACCCCATCTCCTTTGAATGGGTCAATCTCTGATCTGAATATATATATATTATCCGTCTGCAATACCTCTCGTTGATTCGTTGATGTTCCTTCTGTTTTTTACATGAATAAACCCAGCCGGGATGGTTGCCGGGAAAAGGAAGGCGGGCGAGGATATGCAGGTCCTTTCTTTCAAAGGAAACTTCCTTCCCCAGAACAGGAACCAAGCTTCCAAGGACTGATGCCTCCCTTCGGTCGGATTGGTACCAAACCCAAACATAAATATATTATCTACGTTAATACTACTTCATCATCCATCCACCATGCAGTAGAGGGCTTCCAACTCTCTCTTCTCCGAGCTTATTGGATGGTTTTAGTGCCAATTAATACGTACATCGGCTTGGGCAGATATAGGACTTTTCCCCCCTTTCTCTACGGATTAACAACATTCACCTTCTATCATTCCCCTCCCTTCTTGAATCGCCTGACTATTTCGGGGGTGCAGAAATGGCAGACACCTCCGGTCGGACAGAAGTGGAACGACCCGGTTTAGAAGAGTTCGCCCGGTGCTTTTCAGCGGGTTTTAAATAAAAGCGGAAATTAGCATTTCTTCTGCTATATAGCTGGGTCGTTTTACTGCCAGCGGTTCAATGACGTAGATAGAGGAACCTCCTCCTTAGAGTGGTGAATGAAAAGGCGAACCCTGTTGTCTCTTTTTTTTTTTTCTTCGTTCAATTGGGGGGCCGGTTGCTCTGTCTCCGTTCCCTATGCCGTTAAGAATTCGCCTTCATGCCTGTTCCCATTCTTCACTGTTCTTTACCGCGGAAAGGTGAGTCGCCGGACCCGGATCACTCGCGGGAATTACTCTATTTTCCAATAATAGTTCCCGCGTCGAGAGTCAATCTTTTTAGTTTCCAATTTGAGCCAGCTATCACAGAATAATATGGAGTTTGCTAACAAAGCCTCGAGAATAGGTCCCATCCCCTCGACAGGAAGTCTATCGGACAGAATAGTTGTCTCTCAGGGGACGAGGCAAGTACAGTCCCCTTTGGAAGTTTATTCGGGTTTACGTTTTACAGTTCCATGGCATGTGCCGCTAAGAGCCAAGAAGTTGGATTGGATTGCAAATAACTCGCAGGTTTCTCTGGCTCTATAATTCCGTCCCCTACAACAGCTGAAACCATAACGAACTTAACTATCTTTTATGTTTATGAACTATCGGCATTTCAGCTCTATCCGATTTATGGTAAGTTTCAAATTCGAGTGATGAATGAAGCCAGGTCGATCAGAGAAAGTCTTGAAAGCCGAGGCTCTCAAACAAAGGCTGGCCGGCTAGCGAGGGAGGGGGAATTTCTGGACTCGATTCTTGTGGCTCAACTGGTGAAATGCACGTTAATAATAGGGAAGGGGGGCCCGCTTTAAGTCGATTTTCCGGTTCGCCGTTGTCTGTCGCATTTGCTTCTCCGGGGTGATTTTCGGTTGCGGGTTAATCTTATTACTCTTCCCCGTCCGATCGACGTTTATATCGCTCGACTTTCAGGACGAGCGGGAGGGAAGGAATAGATTTTATTCGGTTTGCTCTTAAGCCCCGATGGAAGGACCTTTATAGTCGGCGACCTCTGTCCGAACAACAACTCCGCATTGATCCCACTCCACCAGACTAAACCTTTAAAGCTTTATCCAGGAATTAAAATTTCCGATCGCCGCTGCCACTCTTCTCGACTTGAGACCTCTAAGGAAGGGCTATTGTAGGGCAATTATAGCTAAATGTCTTAGGAAGTTCCCTCGACCGAGAAGGGCCTCTCCTTACTAATCCCTTGCTCTGTTCGCATGCATAAAAGGTTTCAAATACTCTCTTATTAGTAAAGAGCAAGAGGAAATGTTGGTTGGAAACCGCTAGCTATCTCGAAATGTTCCGTTGGATAGAAAACGCTAGAATGTTGCATAGAGCAAGCATTAGAGGAAAGCACGGTTGGAGAGATCAGAAATGCAGAAAGCTCGAGTCAATTATTTCTTTATGGCCCCAGTGAGGCGGGCGCAATTCAAACTTATTTACCTACTTTCTAGGTGCCCATAATTACCGGATGGTAGGTATCTTCTCACACAAGATACATTCGATCGGACGTTAGGAGAGGACATTCATGTACTCTACCTATATGCTATTCTATGGTCTCGGCTCTCACCCAGCGATCGATCTTCAGCTGCCCCGGAAAAAAATTACTGTTTAATTAAGAGATCTCGACCGCCAACTCTGGAACTTAAGATCTCCACTCGACCCTATATGAATTAAGTTTTTCACCTCGGCAAATGAAATTTATTAGATGGATTAATAATGAAAATAATTCATTTCCAGGGTGGGATGGATCAATTATTTACAATTCCCGCGGAACTAAACTCCTCCTGAATGAACTAAGCGAGTCTCCCAATTCTCCGTGAATAGTTCAGACATGGCGTTTCACCTTCTCCCCACCCACACACAAGTAGTTTTATCCCGATAAAGGCAGTACAGTAGTTTGAGTTTGATCCCGATCTTGTGGTGCATTCGCTCACCCAATTCGATCAAGTTCATTCTTCTGGTTGTTCATCTATCGCTCATCCCAGTGTTGGCCATATTTGTCGCGGAAACAACATCGCTACATATCGGAGCGGTAAATCGATCCATGTGCCAGTATCATAGTAGTGGTGACATTCGGAAGAAACAACGGAGTGTGAGCGGTAGAGTAGGTCCGAAACACCTGGTCACGAAATATCCTATATGTGCCAACTATTCCACTTCTTCGGTTGGCTGGGAACCAAGAGGGAGTGATCGAACAACACTTCCTCAACCTTATCGGTGTCGGCATAACTCAGATATTTGGAGCTATCGGCCCTTTCTTCACACCAGCACCCATATCATACCGGCAGATTCTGGCGAGAGATTGACGCAGAATCCGGTCTTACGCCTACGCCCCCCGCGCACAGGGTTCAGGAATAAACCGGCACCTTCCAAACAACTTATCGCCCTTATTTATTGCCTTCTTCCCAATCCGCCAAATCGGCTGGTATCTCATTCGCTAGGTCCACCTAAGTTAAATTCCATTGTCTGTAGGACTTTGACCAGGCACTTGGTGTATTATTCATCACTCCCCTAACTCACCAAGGAAAGTGAAGTTGCCTAGAAGCTAAAATGCTGTGCTCACCCTGCGTCCAAACAACCCAAGTAAGTGCCCCCCACTCCAGCTAGCTGTGTCTATGACCCTCTGTCACTTAGGCACAGATGAGGATCATATTATGCGCAGGGTGCCACGAGAAAGGGGAAAAGGTTTCACTCAAACGATTCGATCCCACCGAAGCTGCTTGGTCATGCATGGGTGTGCCTTAGCGTAGCTATATGGTTCGATTTGACCGGTCATATTCATCGGGCTCTCCGACCAAGTCTTTAGCTATTACTGAGAATCACCAGCCGCTAAAACTGCCATTCATCTTCGACCTCCTACTCCGCAGGCCGGAGAGGGAGAGCGAGAGGCACTTGTTTCGTTTACAAAGTCAAGAGCCCGTGGCCAGTAATACGATCGATAGCAGTATCATAGTAGTCATATCCCAGCTATATCGGTTTCGGTGGTTAATAGAACTCAATCGGAACACAACTCAAAGGCATGTGGGACGATGAAACGAATGCTAATAAACGACTTACTTCAGATTTCGTACTATTTTAACCTTTATCGGAATTATGGAAAAAGAGATTGATGCTGCTACCCCTCCAGTCCTGGATCGATCACAAGATCCCCACGAGGCTCCGAAGAGAATTGGGTTTAATAGCAGTCTGCTTGTACCTTGATCAGGCAGTTATTCGGAAGCGAGACACCAGCACGATTTCAATTTCTCGCAGAATCAATCCGGTCAGTAGCCGTCGGGAACATGCAGGATCCAGTCAGAAGCCCAAGACCGCACTTGTGGGTCCATGCGGTACTTCAGAACTCGACACACCCGCCATTTAAAAAAAAAGAATGTATCTGGGGTGGGCTTAAGAGCATCAGGTGGGGTTACCCAAGGTTTCTGCCTTAGATAAGGTGGTCAGCACTCCAAGGCCCTAGGTTGTATTCGGTGGGAACAACACTTCCAGGGATTATAGTTCTTCCTGCTTTTACCGGGTTCAGTGCTTATATCAATCAGAGCAACCCCAGCTTCTGTTTCTCGATGTAGTTCTTTCTGGTGGTCTCGCCCTAGGTGTCACAAGGTGCAGAGTCGATGCCTAATCGAACCCATTTTAATCGACATCCCATGCTCATCTCCGGAGAAGTATCCCAAGGTTTCGGTACCGCGAATTGAAATGAGAGCAAGAATGAACTTTCGTTTCTCAGCATTTCTCGCAGAATGCTTCTCCTGTCCCGAGCCCAATATTGTATACGCTAAAACTCACCTAACTCCATTTTTTTTCGACTCGATAAAAGCATTTTAAGCCCTGCACTAAAACAGAAAAACAACTAAAAAAAGCCGATAAGAATGGTTTCAAGTTGGCCACATGAAGAAACTTCCTTTGTAACCGAGTAGAATGAGTAAGCAGAGGGTGTTGCATAACCGGGTTGTCAAGCATGAGGGGAATAAATACTATCTCCAAATCTCCGTGACCTACGGATACAGAAGAACAAATATGGCACAATCGGTTTCTTCCACTAGAGCTATTTAACTCTTTGAAACTCCTTTAGTTAGCCCAAACCCCATATTTGTCACATTAGCTATGGCCCGTGAGACATAAAGCGGATTATAGCATTTGAATCGATGAAACTCCAGCTTGAACATCATGGCTAAGAATGGAGAAATACCTTGAAAAGTAGTTTTATCCCGCTTTCTCACAAATCGAACCATGCAAAGTAAGTTAGCAAGCTCCTTGGATTTGTTTCTCCCGGGTCTAAGTTGTTCTGGGTTCAGTGCACTATATTGCCATATCACAATTGGTAAAGATTGACTCTAGATCAATTGGCCGGACCGAGACAACCTGATGAATTGAAGAGTAGTGATCCGGCCCCGAACTTATTTCATGTATACCTATACATCTTAAAACCGATAGCGGATCTGGATATTTGAATATGTCACCGCTGTCCGGGCCCTACTTTTCTATCTTGGTAACTAACAACAACCCTGGTTAAATCACTTCAAAGGTGGTCGAATTTACGCTGCTCCGGCACCTCTTGATCTCGCACCTTCCAGCAAAGGCTAGGTCTTCGAGATTTATTTCCCTAAAGAGAAATACTAATAGGGAGGGAATAGCTGGTGTAGTGGGATTCCTGGGATTGGCATGGAAAAGCTACAAACAAACTGCTCCCGCTTCCGAGCATTATGTCGAATTGCTGGTATCCCAGCACCTCTCTCGTTTAAACACCAATGACACCGGGGAGGGAAGTGGATTAAAGTGGAGCTTCGTTTGGTATGCGTTGCGGAGAAAGCAAAAATTTGATACGGCGCTCGAGTTGCAGAACCGACAACGGCGAACTACGTGGGCATTATAAATGCGGAAGGAATTCGCTTTGTATCATTATAAATGCGGAAAATTCGCTTTGAAAGATTTCAGTCTGGCTCGAGAAGTAGATAGAGGACCAGAGGGGCGTGATGGACACACACCGAAATAGAGCCAGCCGCCAGAACTCCAACCAATTCCCTCTCGGCTTTTAAGCTTATTTTGTGAATAGTTGATACCATCAAAGAGTGGGGCACCGAAGCATGAATAGAGGCATGCATGTATAGATGCGAATTAGAGAACCGGCTTTAGCATCTCATTCTGCTCGCATCTCTCTTTCCAAAGCATCTCAATCTTCACTTTTCACGTCGAAGGAGTCCTAATGTAGTTGGTGCTATCCGAACGTAAAGTAATGGCTTTCGTGCAACGTTGAAATCGTGAGGGATGTGACCTACAATGTCAGGTCCATGAAATACCTAACCTAAAATACCACTTGGAACTGGAAGTTGTTTCAAAAAGGTAGTTGTACCACCATAAGATAGACCTACAGAAGTTAGAATGGTAAAAAGGAAAGGTGAAGTATGGGCCTTTGTTTATTCGCTCGCCCCGGACCAATCAATCTGTTCATTCAGAGCAACCTGCGATCTCGATAAGAGGACCTAGTAGTCCCTAGTACGACTCATCCTTCGACTCAGCAGCAGTGCGGAATGGCTCGTCCGGTGGATCTCCGGATCTAATCATTCAGTTCCGGGGGGAGGAGGCGATACATCTATTTATCTGTTTGTGGGTGGGAGGGCCCCTAATGAATCAATCACTATTTTCGAATTTACTACCAGATAGGTCTCTCAGGTGCATGGGGATTTCTTTTTATTTAAGTCTCGCTCGGACAAACCAATGTAGACGAATTTGAATCTCCCGAGAGGAATAATAAACTCCACATCCTTCCCGTGAGGCAGAAGGCCCAGTCGATCTGCAATTCCTATGGGAAATCCTGCGCGTAGGAACAGAGCTTTCAATGCGACGCGACGATGGCCCGAGAAGATTTGACTCTTCCAAAAACCAGTTATGGCATGAAATCTAATAAATGCTGACTTTCGTCTATCCCTGTATAACTATGGCCGACTTTTGTCTCTGTTCGACCGGGATAGAGGGAATACCATGCCAACTTCATTTCGACCGGGCTTGTTGGTTCTGCTGCATAAAATTACGTTATGTAGACTGAAACTCCCGCAATTCAATGCAGGAAGTTGTAAAACACTGAGCGAAACTACACCACTACGGAGAGGGAGGGACTGGCCATGGTCTACTCCCTACAGAAGTGAAAGCACTACTCATTGGGTGGGCACTTCAAGTTCTTCACGAACCATTCTACTTTGAAGTACCTGGTGAACAAACCAGTGCTGGAGGGACGCATCTGTCGGTGGCTGCTACTATTCCAGGAGTTATACTTTTAGGTCGTGGTGAAGCCAGGAAGGGAAAATGTGAAGGGTTGATCGGGCTGGCCGCCGCTATCTCAATCTATCTCAGGTAAGTGATAACCTGAGCTACGCTTCTCTCTAATGAGATTGTCTAGCTTGCTTGCGCGTAGAGGTACAGATCCGTGCGTTTGTTGTCTCTGTCTGTAGAGGAACAGTACGATCCTGGACTGGCCTCTTTCGCATGACCTGGAGAAGTCCGTGCTACTAGAAGGCCTCTGAACTCCTCCCTCAGGACACTGTTGCCATGGGGACGGGGTAGCCCCGACTTCCACAGGTCCTTGGTTCAACCAACCTCCTAATGGGAATTTAGGTCCTTGCGCGGGCTGAATTTGTGTGTGAATTTGTGTTATCCCTGCGAGAAGGCATAGCGTCAGGTTATCACTTAAGCATAGCGGCGGCGGTAAGGCCGAAAATGAATGAGAGCCCTGAGCAGAGCTCAGGTAAGACCGACCTTCGCTATGCTCAGGTAAGTGACCTGAGAAGGTCAGGGCTATGCCGCTATGCTTATCCTGAGCTATGCGCCTGAGCTGGCCTTCGCTATGCTCGCTCTTTGAGGGGAATAAATAAATGTCTTCGCTATGCTCAAGACACCTGAGCCTCAGGTAAGCTTCGCTATGCGTAAGACCGGTAAGATCTATGCGACCTTAGCGCCCTATATTTCCCCCAAAGCCTGAGCTAGCTCAGCTCAGCTCAGGGTTCTGTCACTCACTATCGATCTACGTTGCCGTAACAAATTATGAGGTTCCTCGAGTGAGTGCCGCGGAGGGTAATGCCACCGACTGCGGCGGGGCGCTATTGGCCGGCCCACTAAAAGCTATATCCTCGGGCTTCGGTTCGGGCTCCGCGTTTCGAGTTCGTTGTCCTAACCGTCTCCTCCGCTCCACTCCACCGGAGCCCCCCTTATTATTTCATTTATTACTAGCTAGAGAGGCTCCTCTCTTCCCTACTGCTCTAGCCACGATATCGCTATAATAGCTCCTTAGGTAGCTCGCACCTGAACCGAATTGGCCCGTTCGAGAAGGTGCGGCTGAGCCAGAGTGGGCTCAGCAGTCGGCCTATGTATCCGGGCGCACGCGTAGAGGCATGATTGGTTCCACGAATCTCACTGCACTGACCGTGGCAAACTCCTTCTCGTTGCACCGAAATGGAAGTCTGATTCGAACGACCGGGTACAGCATCACATTTGACACCTGAGGGAGGTACAGCCCGACTATGAAGTGCATCAGCAGATGTGACAATCATACGTAGATGAGTTTTGGCTGGTACAACCACTCGATTGTCCACTTCTAATAAACGTGATTGACCCAATTCTGAATCATCCTCTGGAATCGTATAACTGTCAAAAGTTGGTGACTGTTCATCGGAACTGTTATAGTCTGAATACTCATAAGGTTGGGTCGACGCCCAGTCCTTGTTCGGGTACATCCGCCTCCCCCCAAACTGTACTTGCAAGTTTCCCCGCGAAAAGCTCTCCACGCCTACCCTACCATTGACACTCGGGCAGTCTACTATTATCCAGTAAGGTGGTTCTCCCCTCTCTCAAGCAGGTCAAGACCGTAAGACGTGCGTGGATCGAAGGCCCTAATAAATCTATATTTACTCGTATGATTTCGGTCACTTTAGAGAGCATAAAGACCAAGTATCATCGTACTTTACACAACTCCCTAGCCTTTAGGTGCTGCCTCTGAATGTACGGTCTTTAGACACTCGACCGAAGGGAGAGGATCTCTAGATATTATCTACGTAATTACGCACCGGTCATTCATTATCTACGTAATTACGCTTTAGGCTCTCATAATCGATCGTACCATAATATCGTATAATATCGTATACAAAGAAATATAATTTGAAAGTATATAGACAAAGAGATATAAATTGAATGTTCAAATTTGCCCAAAATAGAGGGTGCGCAAGCAGGCTCGACCGGGGGGGAGGGATTTAGAGCTAAACCCCAATCCCCCCCCATAAGACCAGTAACTTAGGGCCCCCCTATTTCTTTTTATTAAAGGCGTAACGTATTGATACAGGCGTAAGTAAGTAAGTCGCTCGCTACCTTACCTTCTGACTGATTCTGGTCTTTTCCGGTCATTTCATGACGATCGGTAATGTTCATGACCTTGATCGATCGCATCGTTAACACGGAGCAGGGGGGCCCCACTCCAAGCCAAGTGAGATCCGCATCGCATCACCAATCGGTCGGATAGTGGGTGAGCTGCTGTCGAAATAGTAGTAGTAGTAGTTAGTAGTGGTTGACAGGATCGATGCGGCTTCTTTAAATAGATATATAGGGGTCGGGGGTATGTCATTTATCACACTCTTTCTCGCTCGATGCAATATTACATCTATAATAAAATCGCTTCGCGTTTCGATTACATAAGAGGCCGCAGAGCTCTAGATCTATATTCATTTCCTGCGCCCCCTCCCTCCATTTCCCTTCTCCTAGATTTCATAAACGCGAAAAGATTGGATCAACGACGATCTCGCTCGCGGAGAAGGAGCGGGATGAGTCAGTATCCTTCCGAAATCGATCGAAAGATTATTAAATACACAACGAGAGAAAGTTGCCTACGGGGAAAAGCACCTAGACAATCCACTTTTGGTACAAAGAAGTCCGCTGGGAGAAATCCATCGGGGCGTACTACGGTTTTTCACCGAGGGGGTGGATCGAAGCGATTGCAGCGAAGAATTGATTCGAAACGAAGCACTTCGCCTATGGGCATTGTGGAAAGGATCGAATATGACCCAAATCGTTCCTCTCGGATTGCTTTAGTACGATGGATCTCCGGGGTGCTGCTACGCCGCCAGAGTAGGACTTGCTGCAACACTCCGCGTGAGATCCTCGAACCTACTATGGCCACCATCGGCGGCCTATTTTCGTTCTCCTCCCTACCCGTGGAGATCAAGGACGTTTTATTACCTGCCCTCTCCTCTCCAGAGGCCCAGAGAGAGGCTGCAACTTCCCCTTCCTTACGCTCTTTGAGTTTACCAAGGATAGCGGTAGCTGGGGCGAAGCCCGCTTTCTTCGCTCCGCGAATGAGAGAAGAACTCTTTCAGAAAACAAAGTTCTCTCTTTGCGAGGTCCGAAGGTGGGGAGCGCATAGCGTTCGGAGGGCGCATAGGATAAAACGTAAAGCAGCGCTTTCCCGGCAGAGTTATTGGCGGCAAGAAACTTTCAGGCTTGTTGAAGCTGCTGAGCATAACGAATCAGGGCCGAAGGCGGATCAAGGGCCGAAAGCGTGCAAAGTCGATCGTGCACCTGTCGTGTGACCCGTTGGTCTTAAGCAATGTATTTTGCGAAGCGACCCCCGAGTAATTGAACTTCGATCGGATGCGGGTATCCAATCCCGCCGCTGGGATGCCCAGCTGATTCCTGGGCCTTGACAAAAGAATGGCCGGCCACCCTTGACGTTACAGGAGCAAAAGGCCCGGGGCGTAGCAGGATGAACCAATGTGTGTGAATGAGTGTAAGCTTCGTTGCCCGAACGCGATTGGTGCTGACCACACTAGACTAGGGGACCTGCTGGTAGCAAGAGAGGCCAGGCGGTGACGATTGAGAGGTTGTCACTGAGCATTCCTAGCCACACGGGAAGAGAGGTCAAATGGCAAGGCCATACGCTCGTGGGGCTCCTCGCGGAGTATAGCTCACATCCAAACATCTGATTGGGGAACGGGGCAACGCCCATGAAGCTGAAAGGAAAGGCCTGCCAGGCCGTATGCCCATGGGTGCAGGATTCTTCGAAAAAGCCGCTGGCTGACTCGGAGACCCAGGACCTTAGCTTAGCAACGAGAAGAGATGAGCAGAATTACCATTCTAGCTTATTCCCCGAATGCTCGGGATTGCTTCCCTTCTTCCTCATACGATTCTCGATCAATCAATAGGTTATACCATAATTTGTTACCTTAATTTAGGTTATTACTGGGTTAAAATTAGAAGGTAAGGGATAAAACCAACCCTTCTAGCTAAGACCTTTCAGGACCAACCCAGAATGGCCTTGCCGTCTCAAATAGGTCCGCCTATAACGTGTAAGGGCGATCCTATTGATTTCGATTGCTTGGGCTGTTTTCTGCACAGCCAATCATTCTATCGGGTCAGGTGCCAGAAGGAGTGTCGGGTTCTGCCCATTCAAGATCTCAACGTTATTATGACCGGCTTGAACTTCCTTTCCCCCAACCGCAGACCCACAGGTTCTGGCCAATGTGGAGCTCTAGCGCCTAGTGACCAGGAGATATGAGCGCAAGCAACCCACTGGCCAATGTGAAGCTTTAGTGCCTAATGACCCAGAAGAAGGATGAGAGGCCAATCGGGAAGTGTTATCCAAGCTCTAGCAACCTCGTGATTGAGTAGAATAGAGCCGGGCTTGAAGGGCTGATCACCTAGAATGAAATAGTCAATCTTAGAGAGATACTGAATACCACTTACAGTTGTACTCTTGTTAGCTTTGTGTTCCAAACATTAGAACGAGTCGGTTACAGAAAATGATTACCGAAAAAGAGATGCCAACATAGGAATGGAATTAGCAGCATGGACAAAGGGGTATAGTGGGTGAACTACTTTAGATACACATTTTCTAATGGATCGATTCAGATAGCCTTTCTTTCTCGTCTCTAGAAACCCGGGGATCGGGAATCATTGGGTAGGATTCGTTACATCATAGGTGCACCTGAAGCCAACTCCGGATAACAATTTAGCATCATTCGGAGCTGCCATTTGAATGTTCCCGGTTCACGAGAGCAGTTGGTTCAGAGAAAACCGAGCTGGCTCTTCCAAGGTGTGGATTTTGTTCGAATAAAGCTCCGAATCGAAGTCCACGCAGGTCCCGGGATCGCTATTTATAATTCTAATAGGTTTGCTAAGACGGATTGATATCCAGTGCTTTTCATCAAGGATCTACGCTAGTTTCCTAGGCACGACCAAACAAACAACCCGAATCATCGATATCACGGCGAGTTGGCTAGAGCCAGTAGCAGCTTATCTAGCAGCAGAGACAGCATCTCGTCCAGATACAGATCCACCAAATCGAGATAGAGCAGTGGGTACAGAAGTCTATCCTGTCGATCACTACCAATAGCATTTGAACCAGTAGAAGAAGCTGTTGATCCAGTCGGTGAAGCCGTTGCTACGGCAAGTTTAAGCAGTTGAGACGGGTGATTCAGGAGATGCAGCTATAGATTATGCAGTAGATCCGGAAGTCTATCCAGCAAAAGTCAATCCAGCACCAATAATAGCATAAGTAGCAGTTCCAAACCCATAATAAGCTGGAGCAGATCCAGTTACAGAGCTTACATACCCTATTATAGTTTAAGTTTATCCCGCATTACATAATGGGTAAATTATATAGGGAGGATGCTCGGATGCATATGGAAAGGAATGAAACATAATCTTAGGGGCGGGGGCCATGATCAAGCGTTGGATAAATGTCCCGATCTTTTTCTAGATCCCACAGACCGAAACCTAGCTCAGCTTACTGGACGGGTACTTTACAGGGATGCATATGGACGTTGGACCAAGCTATCTTGTGTTCTAGTATGGCTAGCTTTATTTGGTGTATGAGTGGCAGTATTTTGATCCGTTTGGGTCTGGCGTTGCGGTAGTGCGGTAGCAACGAGGGAAAGCAGTCTACATTCACGAGAGTCCATGTTACCAGGCAGGGGACAAATTAGCGGGCAATAAGCTTAGCTCGGGGGATGGCGTCGATGTTTTAAGCATGATGGCACTCCCTTCGGTCATACATACAGAGAATGGATGGCTCATCTGGAATGTATAGGGAGGGAAAAACCTATTAGTCCATGGATAGGGGAGACAGGCCTTTTATACGACATTGAGACAGAACGACGGCCGCGTGACCTTTTTAGGAAGGTAACGGTTCATATGGAATAGATTGGATGGCGTATATCTTGGTAATTGGCTGATGCTTTTACACGGTAAACTAGCACAGGATCTCGATCAATTAGGTATGGATCTTAAACTATACCTGCCTCTGGATAATCTGCTACTTGGTCATAAACTGGCATTGTAACTAAGCGAGATGGTGGTGGAAAAACTACTGCGTAAGGTGCTGGTGGATCCACTTTTATGGACACTGATGCTTTCTCTGCCGCTTGCTCTGTTGCCTTCGTTGGTGGTTCTGATTCACAGGATCAATTGGTTAAGGATCAACCGCTTCGGGTGCTTATGGATAAACTAAGTAAACTGGCGGCTACCTATGCCCCAAAAAACGGCTAGGGACTTAAAAGAAACAAGCGAGAAATACTCCCAATGGCTCATCCCTAATGAAGGGGTCTTAAGTGGCCATAGAACGCCCGGAAATGAGTTTTTCGTGCTTTCCCCCAAACATGGATCTACGGGCTTTGCAACGAGCAGCTCTTAAACCAGAAGGGGCGCTAGCTAGGTCACCAACTCCGAGGAGAGGAAAGGGCCCTGATTGAGTGATTTTATTGCCAGAATATGATGACTAGGATATAGTGATTGCAGATTGGTGGGTGAAGAATAGGAAGATATGGCCCACTACTACTAATAGGGAAAGGATGGATGACAGACAGATAGGGTTGTTCAGTCTGCCCCAACTAGAGAAAGGGATAGTGCTGCAACCAAACTATCCAGTATCAGTGCCATACGATATATAGTGAATGACTGGCAGTAAAGAGAGAGAAGACAGGCAAGGCAGCTTGTAGGTAGTTTCCCCTTTCCATAGTAGCTTAGCGTTATTCGTCGATTCCCAAATGGAAATGAAATGAATTAGAAACATGAAAATAGAACTATGTTGATTCACCGAAGGATATAGATATAGAAGCTTATTCACCTATATAGAAGTCGTCTTCACCTACCTCCCTCATAGCGGGAAATAGCCGGTGTGGGATTGGTAAGAGGAAGGAAGCTTGAAAAGATAGCAAGCGAAGGTGCAGTGCGAATCCACCGAATCAGGTCAAGTTATCTCGGTCGGCACGGCAGGCCCGGATCGATCTTGTGAATTCACCACTAACGGAGAAGCGGAATCCCTTTCCCGCTTTTTCGCCCTAACGAACGAGAAAGCGCCTAAAGTCCATGAATTATTATATTATATAGGGTATAATAACACTTAACATAACAACGGTTACCTAACCTGTCAGGGAACGGGGGGCTGCGCCCCACCAAACAGCAATCTCCTCACTCTAGTAATTTAAGCATCCGGTAACGGAATGCATTCCAATCAGTAACGGAGCGTAGCACGAGTAGCGTAGCAGAAGTCGCGTAGCACCCCGACCGAAGGCCCCAAGGAAATAAAGACCTAACCCCCTAAGACGAGGCCTAACAAAGCCACCTAGGGAGAGACAAGCCCCTTAACGAAGTATCCCATAATGCTAGTCTGGTCTGACAAGCAAGCAAGATAAGGTGGGGAAATAACGTAATAGATAGATTGAGATCTACACCTCCTTACTTCCTTCTTTCCTTAGACCCACGCCCATCTACATCTTCTTATCTCCTGAGATCCACGAAAGCCTTATATATGGGATAATCACACTTAACGTAACATAATATAAGGAGGGGGAAGGAACCTTTGCTGAGCTCATCAAAGCCCTCAGATGACAGCCAATAGATACTGATACCTCTTCACATGCTATCCCGGCCTTGGCTCCCTCCGGCTCCATGCTCGGGCCTTTTCCCTATCTATATGCACCGAGCAGAGTAGGGGAATTCGATAGACTCCCCGATCTGTTCCTTTCTTATTTTGGCTTGGTTGCTTTTCTTTCTTTCCATCCCCTCTCCGACCTTCCCTGTTCCTATCTCCTCCTATATGATAGCATGGCTTTTTCGAGCTACGCGAATAAAAAGGAAGACCTTATGCGGACTATCACGAACCTATCACTACGTGGCAAGTTGCACCTAGCCACCCAATCGCGAATCGATCAAACTTCCATCTCTATGTTTAATCAGCATCACAGCCAGCTATGTCATCAGAAGCAGGGCTTGTTGTTTTCCCCGTCGGCCTAGAAGTAACAGGGGCAGTTTACTAAGAGTTCATTCCACAAAAGCAAGGGTTAAATAACCAATACCAAAGGCAGGGGTGTCGGTGCCAGAGGCCATTGGACCAAACCCCATTGATTCAGCCAAATAACCAGAAGTAGGGGTGGCAAGGACAGGGGTTGACTTGGTTGAAGCAACAAGGACAGAGTCAAAATAAGGGGAGCCCACAGAGCCTGTTAGAGCCCGCCTGTCTAAGACCCTAAAGGTTAAGATGCTGGGATTTACTACGCAACTGGATCGATCATTGCATTGCGTAGAACCAATTATTCCCCTGTCCACTCCATTATAAAGTGATTGCATAGCTGGTATTATCACTTAGTTGGTCTCATCGCTCTACGCCGTGAGCAATCAATAGTGTCGTACAGGGGATGGCTGGGTGGTGTTGATTCCGAAGAACGCACTAGTGCTGTTGCAGATGCCCGGAGCTTCCTTAAGTAAGCGCTATGTATGTCCTACCGTATCCTTCGCTTTGCACGATGAAGTGGGTTAATGCGCTCGCTTCTGCTCCACTCATTGATTTAGTCTAGATCCCGAGCCGGGTCAAGCACCTCAAATAAAGTCATTTAGGAAGAAGTTTTAGAACCGGGAAAGTACTAATATCCAAAGCCATATCATGCATATCATGTGCTACCGAGCAGCAAGCTATTAACCGTTAAACAAGCGAGGCAGAGATTCAGTCACCCTTTAAGGCATATATATGACCCTTAGAAAGCCAACCAAGCCATCAATATGCAGTTCCGCAGCTATGAATTAATTATAGAACTTGAACGATTCTTAAGTAGTCGCGATATGTTAGTAAGGAAAGCCAAGCCCGCGGCAGTCTTGAACGATTATTAATTTAGTCAAAGCAGAGGCTTCCCTACTCAGACCTATCTCTATCTCTCCTCGAATCATTGTGCAATGTCCTAATCGAATGGCGCCTAGATTGCGAGGAGTAAGCTATGCCCATAACAATGTAACATTTCTATCCATGTCCTGTGTGAAACGTAAATCTCTCATTATAGTTATTAAGCGGTACTCCGTTCCGGGATAGGGGCTAAGGTTGATGCGTAAGATTTACGACCAGAAAGCACCTTATTAATGAACGGAGGCGGGTAGTGAAACGGAAAGTCCAGTGCGGGACCTATTATTTACCTAAAGACGTCAACATTTATGGGAAAACTCGACGTGCGGCTTTCACCTGCTGATAGTTCGCTATTAATAAGCTGATCCAATCGGGCTAATATGGATATAAGTGGTGTAGTAGAAAGCGAATATAGTGCAGGCGGCTAGATCACTTTGATCCCCGGCGCTACGGAATTAGGGATGCGCGTGTTGCTACTGAAATAGGTGCTTAAATGGGTTATGATTCAACCTAGGCTATTAGCGTCATATGGTTGGCTATAGGTCATTGATAAGCGGCTTGTAAATGGCTTCGATGGCTAATTACGTAGTATAGATTGATTGGGCATAGGTTGGATAGCGTGGTATAGAACTACGGTCACATATACAACTAGATCATGGGTTGGATGGCATTGAACGGGTGAACAGAGAACAGACAACAAGGTAACTATGATCGACTTATTATTACCTAAAGTGCGCGTCTTTAGGTAATAATAAGTCTATGCGGAGACGAAGATTCACGTATTGAGAGAGCCCAGTGATTCAAAGCCATAAGCGAGGTTGAATCTATTTATCCCACCCTTTTATACTTATTATAGGGGGTTGCAGGATGCGCGAATACATCGTATATCTCGGAATATGTGCATTTCCCTCCTGAATCGAGGATCCATTTGCAGATCCTCTAATATAAAAGCCAGGGGCACCGAAGGCAGAGGTAGAAGGAAAGGCAGGAGCAAGAGACGATATGGATTAGATCCCACTATGTATGTTCCACACGCGTGTAAGCGCATATCTTATATAAATATCGATTGGTTATTGTTCAGTGCATCGATCAGAGTTTACGTGTATCTGCTGGGTGAGTGACCTTTCTTTGCATGCACACGGAGGGAGACTGGGCGGCCCGAATCACCATATATAAAGATATTATGAAACAGGCTTTCTCATCAACTTATTATTACCTAAAGACGAGATTTCGAATGGAACGAATGCTTTTATTAATTAATACTTGAACGATTATTAATTGATTCGCGGAGACAGGGGCTTAGGCCCTTACCTTAGGACTACTTACCCTTATAAACCATGCTATAAAGTATAATTTCCTATATCCAGTCGGCATTACAATTAGTCAAAATGATATGAATGAAGGTGTTCCCATTAATATTGTTCCGGTCCTTCGCTTCCCTTACCTAAAGTCCCTAAAGACGATGCGGGTCTAATGTTGATGTAATCCAGGATCATAACCCGTAGCGGAGTCCCTAGTTCCCGATCGAGATCGAATATACGCCTAGGTGGGATAATAACCCATTGATATAGTTTATTTCCTTGACCCAGATCATAAAGGGTACGTACGCTTTGGACGGGAAGTAGGAGTAAGATGTGGAAGGGGACGAAAACCTACATCCTGTAGTACATTATGGATTTCTCTATCTAGGTGTTCCCCTTACCTTTATGATTCCGGCATTCAATAGGTACCATTCAATAGGATGTAAACTGGATTTGGATCTATAAGAGGCACTGAAATCGGAACCGGCCAACAACTGGAACAAAGTAAGCCATTGTTGATGCGGGCTATCCTATCTTTGTCTCTGCATCACCCCGTCTTTAGGTAATAATAAGTCTATGCATTAGCTTTTTCCTCTGCTTGCTTAGAGGTCTCTGCCCCCGCTATTGCCCCTGCCTATTACTATGCCTTCGCGACCTATGCCTTTGTCTTTCTATTCCGACTAATGTCTCTATATCTCCTGCTAGTAGATCCTTTAGTTAAGGGACTGGTTTACGGGCAATTGGATCAAATAGAACCGGATTTGCTGCTATTGGCTATAGGACTGACTCTCGAACCGTGCCTGGATATGTATCCGCGCTTGGGACTAGGGACTCCACACTTGGTGGCTCTCGAGAGGGAAAGGGCGCTACTATTGGTTATGGGACTGAAACTTTATATGTTTCCAACGCTGTTAAACTACTGCTATGGGTGGAACTTAATTACTGGATCATGTTACTAAGTAAATCTCATCAAAATGAGGATGCGATGATTAGTTGAGATGGCCTTCCAATAGATGACCTTCCAATAGACTTATTTATAGTCTTTCCTGGTCCGTGAAGTGATGGTCCGTGAAGTGATGGTTCGTGAAGTGATTCTTTCCTTCAATCAAGGGCTATGGAAGCATCCGGCTGGCATGGTGCTTTCGATGGATCTGGCCCGTGCTGCGTTTTCTCAAGATGGTCCATCAAGCAAGGGGCGTCTCCTGCTGTCTTACGGTAGTCCATCCTCGGGGTGTCACATAGTGTTGGTGTTCATAATCGATGTTCCAGAGCGCTCTCTTGTAATTGGCCAGAGTTAGGTCGAATCAGAACGTGGAATGACAGAGGGCACAAGGTTAGCCTAGCTTGATATATAGTGGTTGGAAAGACTGATCCGAGTCCACTACCTGCTGGATGGGCACAAAAGGAAGGAGCATAGAGATGCGATGGTGATAACTTTGACAACCTACATTAGTTCCTCCCTAACAAATCCGCTGCTACCCACGACTTTATGGGGTTCTTCTTCTCCCTGCACTAGAAAGGAACCAGAGCAGATCCGTGAATGAAGGTAACGATTAGAAGTACTGAGATGGGTAGATCGGGGTAATAAAATGGCAAATAGCCGCAGCGGACCGATGCATCCAACCGTGATTTATACGGTCCTCCAGTCAAAGGGGCAATCTCAGATTTTTTATTTCTAGCCATAAGAGCATAGTAGCTCAGGCGATCAGATGAACCGAAACCACTAGGAATACGTGAGCCCACTCAGAATTACTCAATCCAGTAGATCGGGGTAATAAAATGGCAATTACGCCGCAGCAAACCGATGCATCTGGATCTTTCCTAAAGAGTGGTCTCCAGTTCCAAGCGCTTGGTATCACCTTCACACCGAGAGCTTACACAAGCATTCAGTCATCAATTAGCCATTCAGTTATCTATCGATTCTTGGTCCAATCAACTAAATATTGAAAGGGAATACGTATGATGCATCTCTAAGCTATGGGGTTATCCTCTATATGACGATGCATCTCACAGCTTTTAGTACCTTACGGCTGGAGCAAGCAGGATTCGAACCTGCAACTCTGAGATGAGACCACTACAGCTCATCAAAGTTAATAACCTATAATTATTTGATTGCGTGAAAAGAACCAATTATTAGAATCGGAACGGCAGCAGGCATAATCCATACATAAGTTTTAATAATCCGGATCCCATAAGCAAGAATCTGTCCAGCGTCCTCCATAATCCGAAAGCCATCAGCCAAAGTAAAAGCATTAGCAGCTATAATAATAAATACTATGGTAGTATGAAAGAGAGCGACCTTGGCAAGAGTTAGCGCCACTGCTGTGGGAGTAATAGTGTGTGCGGCGGGAGTAAGATCGATAGCGACAATCATAAAGTAATCCTCCTACCTGGTGATCCTATTCCCTATAGAGGTATAAAGCGGCTCAATCTTGTCCCCTATAGCTGAAGTTCTAATAGTTCTAGTTCCTGCAGCGTGTATCCTTCTTGGGGTATATTCTACTGTGCGATACCTCCCTGCGTTTCAAATCATCCAGCGTTGGCTTACGTGGAAAGAAGATTATAAGGCCTCATAAGCGTGCGTAGGATAGGTGTGATCCTCGCTCTTCCTTTTCTCTGTCCCGAAATCTGAATTCATATCGGGTTCCATCCGTTTCTTACTTCCACTGGTTAATGTTCGATGCCTACGGTAATGGAGGTTAAATGTGTGATGATCCAACGTAGCGGCGTGCATCCTTCGTGGGTGTGATGTGTGGTGTTCTCTTCCGGTTCCTTTGCTCCTTAGTTGATCCATAGTTCTATGTTCAATCTAGGGTGTGAGAGGTCTGGTATAGGTTTGACTCTATAGGGTCTTGATAGTAAGGTGGTTGAGCTTGTTGATCGGTCTGAAGGCTTGTCCCGAACTTATTCTTTGCTCAATCGTGTGTTGTTTCCACTGTAATTGGTTTCGATACCTACTCCCATGGGCACTCCAGGGAGATCGGCATGTGATAGTTTATATACCGAATACTATAAACCAATTACCATATACCAATGCTTTGACCCTTCCCTTCAATTTCCTTGCTTAAATTGGATAAAAGGTCATCAAATTGCCCAAAATGCCTTCCTCACCCTTCTTAGGTCGGGTGAGCCATCCTTCCTCTTACTAACGCTTTATATGAACTCGGGTGAACCGAATAACCCCGTTCGAGTCAAAACGATTCCCTATACCGGATATCTAGTACTCAATAACACTATGATCACATGTTCCACGCACGCATGCGCCACCTTGATATCGGCGATTCCAACACCGTAGTGGTTTGTGTATTCCCCCACCCAATATGGCCCTTACTTGGGTTTTTCGGGGAGGGTACCTCAGATAGCCCTGTAGCCCCACAGAAGGAAGTAAGGCCCTTCGACTCTTCAGCCCCGTAACAACAAACACCCCCCATTATTATTTATACGTAAATTGAAACAAGAATGAAACAACATTTCGCGTGATGTGATATTCAACCACATTTGCTTCGACCAGAAAATGATAACCATTGGAAGATACTTTAAGTGATTCTTTAATATCTATCTTTCCAAGATGATTGATTTGGAATTGAAATACAACTCCGGTATATTTTCCAACCTTACAAAAAAATGTTATCAGTTTTTACTTATCCATCTCCGGGGGCTAGGTAAGGTCTCTTTATCCATCCGTAGGGTCAAGGGGCTCTATCTGCCTCTCCCTTTCAGATGAGGAACCTTGCCTTCTTTCCGGTTTCCCCTCTTCCTTAAGGGGACTTATTCGAGTGGATCCGCTGCTTATGGCATCTTAAGGTATAGGTTTGGTAACTTATATTATATATGATATTATCCAACCATAGACCTATAAATGACCTAAAGTCTATGAGAGACTGTCAATGCCTAGCTGTATGGCCCCTTCAAGCAATGACTATCGGCTATCGGCAATAACCTTCTGGCAGCAATGGTTGGCTATGACCAGCTGGCTATGATCAACTATGCTCGACTATGATGGACCCTGATCTACGTCTATGTAAGTTTCCAGCCCAGCCCACGATGAGCCCAGCCCAGCAGCCTGGGAGCTAAGCCGAGTAGCGCAGCAGCCAGCCCAGTTGAGTAGCTGGGGATCCAAGCGGAGTATCCCAGTCGAGTAGCCAAGCCGAAAAGTCCAACCGATCAGCCCAACCCAGGCAGGATATTATTTGTTCCCGTACCGTGTGTGCCATACCGTACCGTACATGTCTATCAGCTATGTTGGGTGGCCCCCTCCCTGTGTATGTCTGTCGGCTATGTGAGGCTATTTCTGAATGTTGTATGAACCTACCTCTTGTGAATAATCGTATATAACGCTTGGTCATTCCCTCCATCTAGTCCGCCTGGGTAAGAGTATTCCCAAGGTTCCGTGGCCAGAGAGTCGAGGTCAAGTTTAGGGTATAGGGTAGAGTGCTGTAGAGATCGAGGGTAGAGGGATATGGTTCAGTGACCACCTCCTGGCGACTGGCTATCGACCTCCTATCAATAATAAAATGATCAATTGTTTCTTGATAAGAAGGGTAATTGTGAGGTAAGAGATGCTGTTAAGGTCTCATTAAGCAAATGATACTACGATCGTGAAGCATTAACTTCCACCCGGTCTGCGAGTCGAATTGGACTTGTAATTGACAGAACTCTAAAGACCAATTTAATCTTTTGGGTGAATAGAATTAAGGGTTGACTGGGGACAACATCTCCTATTCATCACTCCTTCGATTGAAGCGTTATAGTCCCATTATAATCTTAGTTTCTGCAGGTTGACGCTTCCCCACCGTGGTTCGTAATGACGCCTCCCAGCGCAAATAGCAACACTTGTTTTACATACATACATAATAGGTTACTTTGGGTGTGTCGGTTGGGATTGCAAGAAAGGCGGGTTGTCGGACTCTTGATGTCAATGTTTTCCATTTCACATTTGAGACAGTGCAAAGACCTTCTTAAAGAAAAACATTAAGAAGTACTAAGAAACAAACTCTCCTCCCTCAACTTCATCCATTTGAATAATCAATTGTGTGGCTTGTACCATTTCTGGATCCTCGTTGCCGCGTCCGCCCCATCAGCGTGATGTATTGAGTTCTCCTTCCTATGTTCACCTGGCCCAACGAAGGAAGGTGATGTGTCGCAGGGGTTTTCAACAAATAGAATAGATAACTGCCTGGCCGGAGGAAGCGGCTAGATGCAGCAGGTATGAGGGATAGACACATAAACAAATGATGAATCTTTTAGTTGGGGATAAGGGAAGGGATAGGAAAAACGATTGATTGACCACTGAAAGCCTAGTGAATTGGGACGGAACAAGGCGGGGCGAAACAGGGAGGGCTGGTCAGGCGGCTGATTAGTCTAAACCAGGGCTGGTTGTGAACACGAGGCTGGTCGAGTAATGCTAGCTAGAACGTGTTGCGAGATAATGGCTTAAACTACGTCCAAGTGCTGTTGGGTCAACCAAGTGCTGCTTGATTAACCGTTAGGCTATACAATGAGACGTGTTGCTATAACACGTTGCCGTATATAGAAGGTAACAAAGCTAATGTGTTTAAAGGGGTGCGCAGTGTATCAAGTGTTAGTGTGGCAAGGAATAACTAACGTAAGGGGTAAGGAGAGGGTTGAGTTCCATCGAGGTAGACAGACTATTAGGTAAAGAGTTCCAGACCTCTAGTGAAAGTAAGGTAAGTAGTGTCTGTAAGCCACACAACCACTACTACTGGGCCTGTCTGTTGTAGGTCCACTCAACTCACTCATTCACTGGCATGAAGGCGAAGGTATTTAGATTATAAACTCTCTCTCTTAGACATCCTTCCCCGCTTATATCTCTTCTCTTCTCTCTCTCCCACCTCGACCTTGCTTTCTCCATTTTCAAGAGCCTGTAAACTAGGGACCTAAGGACAACAGAAGGATTGGAACCAAGAGCCTGTAACCAGGAAGGAAGGAGCCTTTAGCCTTCACAGCGGAACAGCGGGCATTTGCTTGCGTTCTATGGTCACTTAAGACCCCAGAAGGAGCATTTACCGAGCTTTTCGCTTTGCACGTGTGCTTGATGCCTATCTATATCGCCTATATTGCCTAGCTTTATTCCCTTTGAACTACTGGGACTAAGACTGATTGACTGAGACATCTGGGACTGAGACTGATTGCCCTTATATATAAGTCAAGAAGTCAGTAGCTTCGTCAATGAAGTGCCGGGCTAAGGCAACCAAGTAAGCAGCATCACTCTAACCAGCACCTTCCCTCATTATATACGTAATTACGCTTTTCTTTCGCACTAAAGGTTATTCCCTTCGTAGCTGTAATTTGCCCAGACTGAAGCTTCTCTTTCTTTTAGGCTGGAGAGGCGCAACTCAAGCAGCACTGACAAGCACTGACTAGCTGGACCAGAGCTTCTAACCTTCCTTGCATACCCAGGAGCAAAAGGATTCACAAGAGCAGTTCCCTCAGCAGCACTACAACTAGCAGTCCCAGCACCTAACCAACTACCAACAGCAGTAAATCTCACCATTAGAGACTCAGTCTTACTGTATATCTTGAGTCTGTATACGATCAGCAGCACTAGAACCTAAGCACTACGACCAGCAAAGATATAGGAAAAGAGGAGCAGTCCCAGCAGTATTGAACCAGAAGCTAAACAATACCAGTAACAGGGTTTTTAGTTGTTTCTGACCCAGTAACGGAATGCTAGAATAACAGGAAAAGTGCCGGATCGAGAGGCCGGGATGGGATTCTTGGAATTGGGATTTGGATGCGTCATTAGCCCTTACCTTATTCCACCCAAAGAGAAATGACTCAAGTATATAGAGCTCAGTTCTACTATTTATGATTACCTTAGAACTTGAATCTCACTAACTGCCCATATGCCTTTGTCGAAGGTTACCCTCTCAAGATCAGCCTCAGAGCAAGCATCAAGTTACCACTATAGTCTTTTCTTGCAACCAACCGGACCAGTACAGACTCAAGTAGGCAGGGACATGCTCCCCTACCCTTTGTTTAGCCAGAAATAGAACTCACACTTTAGCCCTAGACCTGGAATGCATGTAGTGTAGTGAGTCACAGACCTTACGAGCTGCTGATGGGATGGGAATTGGGATGGCATGAATGGATGGATCGCATGGGGATGGGTAAACTGATCCATTAACTGAACTTCTGAATTACTGAATCTGCTAGGGGTGCTGAACCAACAGACTCGACTGGATCAACATCATTGTCTGAAACGACTGAATCAACTACCTCGACAGAATCTGCTATTGAACCACCTGAATCAATAGGTTATGCTGGTCCTGGATCTTTCTATGCTTCTCCTGCAACTGGTGCTGCTACACCTGCTGGTTCTTCGACTGGATTGCTCTAGCCCGCTTCTCCTGCCTTGGGTCTGGGTTTCGATCTGGAACAGCCGCGACTAGTGGGGGAAGTGAGGTTGCAGGTACTGGAAAGTCAACTGTCTAATCGACTGCTGCTTCTCTAGTCTTTGCTCTTGGTGTTGCTTCTTCTGTCTCTATAACTGGATGCTCTTTCTTTCCAAGCGCTATAGGAGTTCAATCAATTCTGAAATAGCGTAATTACATATATAATGAGATTGATGTTTGAGTGTAAGCGAGTCATATGAATCACTACGAAGGAAGCAAGCTTGGTCATTTCCCTGACCCCTTAGTGAACGAAGCAAGGGCCTGAGCCAGGCTTACGGTGAGGGATTGCTCGCATAATTACGTATATAATGCTTCGAAAGACCTCTGAGATCCTTGAGAGAGAGAATGAGGACTCTGAGATCTCCTCCTATGAGCCTTCTCCTCTGACTTCCTAGAATGAGTGTCCGGAAGCCGCTATATTGCTTCTGATCCAGGCCTCATAAGGAGACTGAGCTCTCATAAGGAGACTGAATAGGTGCCGGGCCCAAGGCATCAGTTACTTATTTGGTGAGGGGCCGAAGGGAAGCGAAGGCTTCGATACAAGCATAATATCATATATAATGAGATATATCTTTGTATACGATATTATTCTGATCGATTATGAAAGAAAGTATCAGGACTCTCAGAGCTAGCATCAAGTTACCACTATAGTCTAGCAACCAACCGGACCAGTACAGACTCAAGTTACACTAGATATACAGTCTTACTGAGTCTCTATAGGTGCCAAGGCGTTACTAAGTTTCGTGAGACAGTGAAAGGAAAGAGAACAGGTGGGAAGCCAGCCGGTAATCTCTCTCTAAGTTACGTCGAAATCTTCATCCCTCATAGGTAGGGAAGGCGAGCTCGTGTTTACAGGCTGTATAATGTCCGGATACCGGGGACAGGAGGTTCCAGAGTCTCTCGATTTTAGTACCTCGTTCTAGGGCAGAAAGAATGGCACAACACCCGCCCGATCAGTCAATAGCTGCTCATTGCCATCATTCCGGCCTCTCTTATAAACCTGGGCCAGCCGGCCGATAGCCAGTTGTCTTAAATAGAAGGTCTCACTGCCAAGAGACGGGTGTCATTCCATGTTCCCACCAGATGAGAGATGTACCTCTTATGCACCTGTATCCTTCCTGCTACCTATTCTCAGGATTCCCTCTCCCTAATATGATGAGAAAACCCAAGCACTTGGGAAAAACGACGGAGCAGGATCACGTAGAGCAACAAGTTCTTGCGGACAGGAGTTTCAGATCCATGAACTTTGTACAAAGCGTCCCGGAGGAATATGAGCAATCGGAGCGGCAAAGAAATAGGGAGAAGAACAAAGATTTCGTCCATTCCCCACCAATCCACAATAATACCTCTGTTACCGCGACGGATGATAAGGGAAATAAAAAAACTGGGGCCTCCGCAGGTTGCTCGGAGGAAATTAAAGGGGGGTCTCGTCGCTCGACCAAGTATGCTGCTGAAGCAACTGCAGAACATGTCGGGCGATCCGCAAAAAATAGAGGGAAGCCAGTTGTAGTGAGAGTGAAAGGATCTACCTATCTCGGGAAAAAGAAAGCAGTGATCCCGAGCTCTCGAAAAGGAGTAGGGATAAAATCTCTCATTATGTACATCCACGATGTAACCCAACTTTCACATAATGGATGCCGACTCCCCAGGAAACGTCGTGTTTAAATCTCATCATAGATTGATTAAGTTCTCCATTTACTTCTACCTATTATTCTTACTCACTTATTTCTTTGGCTTTGGCTGGCCCCTCAAAGAGTTAGAAGGGGTTCGGATAAAATAGACCTTGATTTCTTCCCCTCTCCCTTCCTGTACGATATTTACAAAAAGGTTTATTATATTCTACTGTTCGTTTCGGTATCTCTGTGGACAAGGCTGCTTTGGCAATTGATAGTCTTAATGAATCGGCTTGGCTCTTCCTTAAGTAGCGGTTATAGGTGGATCTGGTAATTTGTGTCTCTGAAATGCTCAGCCTTATGTTTATTCTAATTTGGTACCTCACTGTCGTCTCTGGAACTTCCCTTTGTATCGAACTGTTGTCTCGGAGGCCACTTTCTCCCTAGAATTAAGCTCAGTTATGAGAGGTTCTTCCTCAGCAATTCCTAGTCTATTGTCGATTTTCTGACCAGACCGCTCATTAATCCACCAATATTAATAAGGAGGTTATTCCTCCCACCCATATTAGCAGAGAATTTCATATACGGAAGTTACTAAGTGATAGTTCCCAAGTAATAGTGGACTTGCCCGGAAGAGTAGATCCAAGCACCTTATCGCCCTCTTACAATACTCCAGACGAGGGGCGGATGACCGCCGCGCTCTGGGAAGAGGCGGGTCTTCCTACACAAGGCAGACTGCCTCATATGGCGCATGTTGTGGGTGGAAGGACGTTGCATGCCAACCTTATGTAGGCCTCAGCGCTCAATCAGTGTTGTTCCACTGAAAATAAAATATGGGGTAAGTTCGCTAAGGCAGGCAGATCTCTGAATACAGGCCAAAAGCCGGCCGATCTCTACAGAACCTGAGTAGGGGTAATCAAACGAAAACCCGGTTCTTATGGAGTGCTTCCATTAGGAACAACACTCCCCTTCTTGCCTTCTATCCAGAGACAGTAAGGAAAGATGGCTCACCTGACGTCAGGAAGGTGAGGAAAGCCCATACAGGAAGGACAGAGATGGTCAGGATATACCTAACTGTATGGAGGAAAGACCCCTACCTACTTATTTGGACGGCTAATTAATCTACCCAGGCAAGGAAAGTAAGTACGATTAATAGTACGATTAATGGCACTTTAAGGCTAATGAATCTAGCTATGAAAGCACTTTGACTGACCTTACTCTACTTATTTGACTTACTTACGCCCGTATCAAATAGCTATGCCTTCGCGACTTACTCGCTCTACTTATGCGACTAACTAACTTACTTACTTATCTCTGCCTTTCCATAAAGTGAAAGGGAGAAAGTACGTCTACTTACCGGGTTCGAATTAGAAGGGTTGGGATAACCTACCAGCCAGGAGACCTTCTTGCAATGCCTTATGTAACGAAGTATTCCCCTAACGACTGCCTTAGTTCGCGCGATAAGGATATGATAAGGAGAGAACACAACACCGGGGAAGAAATACAGGGCTTTAAGTAGCCTCTACAACTTGCCGGGCTTTCACTGTCAAAAATTGGTTTGAGGGAAAATAATAAGGCTTTCCCGAACTATTGACCTAACGAACTACTTCATTCACAGGATACGATTGATTCCTTAGAACCCACTGGCTAGGAAGATCTCTACACATTTCATTTTAGTGCTACCAGCAACCTACCTGTATGATTTACCCTTGCATAGGATCACAGATCTGAACTTTTATATTAACGGGCGGGCTTCCAAAGCAACCACTTGCTAAATCTGAATGAATGCTTAGAGGGAGAGGGGTATCACTATTTAGATTCTTGGGGGGACGGGCTTAAACCCCAGATGCTAGTGATGAATTTCTACAGCTAGCATTGCCCCAGGATATGCTTTCATGTTCGTGTCTTAACCACCTTAAATACGCGCGCGTTTGGCGAAGCTTTTTGGATCGACCATTCGTGTGTCCCACCCTGGTGTCTATTTCAAATTAGGATCTTCTCTGCGATTCTCACTGCTTTAGCTCTGGGGCTTTATTTATATACGTAATTTCGAGCAAACGAACAAACAACATGGGTGGTGTCCTGCGGAGCCCGGAACCCGCTTTAGAATGTATACTTGGCCCCTCACATCCTCGTAGCAGCTATCCCACCTTACAACACCCCTTACCTTACTGAAGTGCATGTTACCTGTTAGTGTTAGACCAGACTTTTACTTACTGCTGCCTTCAACCTAGGAGATGCAGTCATTGCTGAAGCCAGAAAGACGAGGCACAGAGTGCTATTAACTATTTACTCCACCTGAATAAATAGACCCGTCCCTATACCACGAACTTCATTAATCGCTTAGGAGGAAGGTACATACTGCTCACTTTTCTTATAAGCACCAGATGGGATGATCCAACCTTCTTACTTTATTACTCCCTTCACCCAAAACCTATGGAGTGATGCTGCCTATTGCTTCAGCCAGGAATGCTCTGTAGAGTTGGCACTAGGGTATTTCCCTTTACCCTAATAACCCTCCCTTTACCTTATGAACTTGCTATATAATATTCTGGGGTACCCCGTATTACCTTCTTGTTGGTACCATGTTCCCGCCGAGGAGCAAGGAACGTTAAGTTATCGCCCGACCTAAGAAGGAGGGCGAGGAACGAAGTGAGACGAGTCAGTCATTTGAAACCACTTGCTAGGATAGGAAGGAAGGACCTTTAGATGCTTACACAAGGAATGGAAGGGAATGGAAGTGGCACAGGAACAACTAGTAGCAGTTGGATCGTACGTCGTGGCATGAGGAAGGAGAACTAACTACCCTAGTGATTCAGCCAAAACTTATTAGATATCGAACGAATCGGGGTCAGCACATGGATGGCATGGGTGGGAGTTACTTAGACCATTGCCTATTACCCTTTGAAGAAGCCTGCCTATAAGAATACTCTGTTGGTTGGACAGCTAGGTTTTAACCTCCAGATATGATTGATTAATGAACACAGACAGCATTCCTAGGAACTTTAGATGCTTATTGCTTTTGGAAGTGGCACCACAACCAGTAGCCGCTGGATTGTGACGTGGGAACTTAACTTATGGATTCAGCCAGAACTGATGAGACACGGCTAGAACTTCAGATAAACGGCAGAACTGTTGGATTGATTGATTCTCACCAGAACTTCAGCACGTCGTGAACTGCCCGATTGGAGGATTCTCGACAGCCAGAATGGAAGAGGAGAAACGACTGGCTGGAAAGTTGATTCGACGACGAGTTTGCTCCCATGATCAATATGGCTGGAAGGCATAGCATAGCAGGCATGAACCCCTTCCTTTACCTTCTCCCTTACTGAATAAGTGTTTACGAACTATATCCCCCATACTTGGATGAATGAAGCGCTTAAGAGGAAGGTACAACTATGAACCTCTTATCAGCATCAGCAGGACGGGATAGGAAGCAGCACATTTTGTTTTTTTATGGAGCGTCCAAGGGCACCCACCTTTCCCAACTAACTTATTGGTGCCACCCTCCAACCTGGTACCTGTTTCATATGGGGATCTTCGCTCCGCACCTCAACTGGTCATATTGGGCCTTTATAGACGTTATTTCTCCATTATACTCTGAATCTTGATGATTTCTTTCTGTTGGGCAGCTAGTTTAATCGTGGCGTCGGAACTACCTTCTTGAATTGGGGAATCCCAGCAGAGCAGAGATTGAGAAAAGGCTTGCGTGGGCACTTGCCGATCAGTTGTATTACCGCTCCGCGCCTACACAACTCATGTTGTAGGTGGCGAACAACCTGGCTTGGATGGACAGGCTTCCATACAGTATTCACAGGCCTGCAATCACACTTGCTTAAATATGCTTTTAAAACTATTCCCTATTGTTCCGGGGCCGAGCGTTTACCGGCTGGATACTATTCTTTAATTCTTACCAACTACTCTAGAGGAAGAGGCCTACTTGGCCCTTTTATTTAATGCATGCTACCTACCCACCTTCTAGTTATCCACCTGAAGATCTAGACCTGTTAGCCCTATTACACTTCCTGAATTCACGCTTAGTGGGGTCAGTACTTAGACCATTGCTAGGAATTTCTTTGTTTGGTCAGCTAATAGCAGACAGGCGGATTAACAACTACCCTTCGTTGGATCGTCATAACTGCTTGGATTTATGAAATCATGCCTTACTACTTAAATTGGAAGGGAAGGGCCTGAAACTAATTTATATATTGAATTGACTTACTATAACTTATGGATTGACTGATTAATTCACTTATAGATACTGACGAGGCTGCATTAACTCAAACTTTGATCACCCGCTCTTGGCAAGAAGTTGAGGGAAAATCTTTCTGCAAGGAACGGAGTACTCGCCCGACCTAAGAAGGGCGAGGAGCTTTTCGCGGCTCAACTGCTTAGGTTTTAGTTACTGAAAAGTTCGTTTCTGCCTAGTGCGACGCTAAATCCATTTATTTCACCGTCGATTGAACCAAAAAGACGCTTTCTCTGAGTGAGTCTGCCTTTACTGATGCAGGCTCCCTAAATACTCTCGTTATTGTTTGCGCTAGCTGCGTTGGAACCTTCCCCTTAGGTGGGGCATTGATCCCGGAGTGGAGGATGCCCATTACTTACCGGGTTTTCCACCCTTTTGATCCTAAGCCAAATCTATTAACCACAGGGACTTCTCGTGTATTATATTATATATGCCTTTTCTGAGCCTTTTTACGAGGACGCCCTTCCTTTTACAGCTCCCCACGCAATCTCCTCTCGTCTCGTTCTTTGCCTAGCGGGGTTCGGACTTCTATTTATCTTCCCTCAAACGGGCAGTCATCCTGCAGCGGATAATGCACATTTATTAAGCTTTTGACCTTCCTTTGTAAGCTCTGGTATCTCTGGACCCCAAAGCACCTTCCCGTGCTTTATATTATATTAAATCGATCATTAGATCCATAAACCTGGAGCTCTTATACATGTTCGCATAGATAAGGAAGTAGACTCAAGTAAAGGTCTTACCAGATATACGGTTGAAACCCTTACAGGACTTACCGGAATAGACTTTCTCTATGCTAAGTTGCCTCGGGCTTGGACCCGCACCTCGTGCTTGTTGGTGCGCGGATAATCCCTATTGCTTCTCTCGATAGCTAGGGTCGTATCCCCCAGCACTTATTGCTACCTCGTATCGTACTTCTATTGCTGGGCTGATAATCTGTCAGTGACCGAACCCAAGAAAGAGAATTGGTCAGTGATAAGCTGTGACCCTACTAACCTATAGTTGCAGGTTGAAGCTGTTACCGAAGCAGAAGCAAAGATAAGATAGTTGGTCTAATAACATCTTTCCAAGCTAGTTGTTCAGGCAGGGAAGGTATAAGCTTTGAACCAGACCTCGTGTCCTCGTACCTCGTGGCATGGGGAATACATTCTCACGTGAAACAATAAATGGAGATGCTGTTGTCTCGTGTGAACTCAACCTGGTATACACGAAGTTGTACAAACAACATGAAAATGGTCTAACCAGATGTTGTCCAACCAAACCTGGACGAACCAAGCTGATCACGGGAAAACCTATTCTCAATGGGAAGATATACTGTGCAAAGCTCAACCTCGTATCGTCCCACCAATTGTCCAATAAAAACCGGTATAAACGGAACTTGTACCATAAAAGTGGTTAACCCAAACCTCTCTTGAAACTGCTGGTCCAACCGAAACATACCCATCGCTAGCTAACGAATCATCCAAGTCATCAAACCAATCAGTTGTCCAATAAACATTGTATAACCCGATCTAAAGATAAGAAACAGACAAAGTCTCACGGGAAACCATTAGCAAGAGCTCGCGAACCCTGCAGAGCCAGGTGAAGCCTAAGTAGAATAGAAAACTTGTTTGTAAAAAGCGATAGCCTTTCGCGGCATGGCCAAGGGATTCATTTATGTCCTGGGGAAGCCAGCTCACAATATCTAGCGGAGCCGCCTTCTAATAGAAAGGATCGAGGGCAGGCAGTAGGGTGGTTTGGGTTACGAGCATTCGTGAGGTCGGTCAGAGGCATTCCTTATTACTGATCCCTTTTCCTTCCTTTCTCAAGGCAGGCGTGGGCATTCGTTAGCAAGGAAGGCTTCTGTATGGGTCCAGGAGAAAGGGGGCACCGGGTAGAGGACGTTATAGTGTATCAAGCCAACTACTCGATCTAAGGGGGCCAGGTTATCACTTTAGAATTGACCAGTCGCTCACTAAGCAGGACCAGCACCAAAGCAAGCCAGCCAGACAGCCAGCAACCACCCGTTCCTTTGCCTTTGACCGGTTGTCCCTTCCACCCGAGATAGGCTCAATAAAGGTATTCCCCAGACGGTAAGGTATGACCAGCCTTTTATCCTACCGTTTGTCCCTCGTTCAGTTCAGAAAGAAAAGCAGCCATCGTCTTAGGTGCTTTCTGCCATAGAAGGGTCAGTGCAGTGGGATCAGCCAGCAGTCAAAAGAGGTGAGCCCGCTGATAAAGATGCCCAATGGGAAGCGAAAAGAGATAGATTCCACGCTACTCATTTTGTGTTATCTCTGATGGTTCCGATAGATACTTCCTTCCGTAGGTGACGCACGGCTAAGCGATTTATCAGTGACTTAATGATGGCATCGGACGAGTGCATACATAGATAGCATTCTACTGAGCTAGGTTGTTTATAACGAGCGAAGAGATAGCGTTCGTTCAGGCTGATCAATCGCTCTTGTATGACACGTAGTAATTGGATCATGCATGCGTAAAGAGCGAACCATACATAGGTCGTGTATACGGTTAGATCATTGGTTGGATGGCTTCTGGATGGGTGCATGTATAGAAAGACAAGTGTAGGTCGGACTTGGTCAGCTAAGTTGGTAATGCATAATGGGTGATACACATATAGAGCAATTGGACTGAGCAAATAAGTTGTTCAACTACTTCCCTATGGATGCTGCTACCTTAGCTGCTGAGTAAACTGATTCTAGTTCAATTGAAACTACTGCTGTTGGCTAAGGATCTGGGCGAAGGAAACCTGGGGCAGTCAAAGGGGGCTGGCTATGAAACGGGCAGAACGGTAAGAACAAGCTTGAGCGTGAGTAGTGGAACCAGGTTGGACTGGCTCTTTTACTTGAAGCGATTCAACGCGCTCCGGTTTGAGGCGATGTGTTTCTCCTGTCTATCCTACCAGAGACACTTATATACTACCTATTAGGACATAGCAGTTATAGCTTCACCTAGAGCACACCCATCTCATAGTTATAGATGGGCTCTTCTGGTTGGTAGATGTAACTGCCTGCCTTTCTCTTCTCTGAGTTCTGGATAGGCAATGCAGTTAATAGTTCGATAGGAGATGCAGTGGATAGTTATGTGCCGTGGTAGCAGGGGCTAGGACTAGGGAGTAGGGCTAGGTTAGTTTATCCATATAGTGATAGATAAAATGGTAATTTTGATCATAAAGCAAAACTGGTTCCGTCAGTCTATATGTCCACAAAGCCAATACAAAGCCCACGAAGCCTTGTGTCGGCCAGCCACTCTGTATCACCGCAGTCAAGCGTCATAATCTGTCCCCTAGCCGCTCTGTATCGGGGCCAATCAATGATTGATTTAAGGGTCCACGAGGTCCTTGCCCATATCGTCAGTCTAGCCATTTTGGATATGACTACCAGTACAGCCATTGGAGATATAATGCCAAGAGTGCTATCATGGATCCAGTGCCCACAGACCGATATCGAGAACCACAGCCCGTTGTTTCACTACATTCAAAGGTGGAACCATAAGGGACAGGTAAACAAGAAATCACAGGCATATAATCATCATTTTGTAAAATGACTTAGTAGTTAGTATGCTGGATCTTCTGCTTGAACCTATGCTACTTTGGCTAATGCTGGTGAATCAACAAGATAAACTGACCCAGCTACTGGTAAATCCACTTCTAGGACCGGAATTGAAAAAAGATATAAACCCGTTGGTAGTGTATATACCTTTTTTCTCTTCGCTACCTCTGTTACCTTGACCTCTGCAAGCTATCGAGCAGACTCTGGATCTAGAGACTCCGGAACATCATATACCGCGCATCTAACGAAGGCGGAACACCGGTCAGAGGCATGCGAATCAAACACAGCTTGTGGCGGAAATAGTCAGGTGAAGAAACAGCACAGGTAGGCCTAAGATCAGTAGGCGAATAACTATCGGACGGAACGACCTCTACTACTGGAGAAACAGTGGGTCCAACCGAGTAAGCTCCAGGTGCTACGGGCCCTGGTTATGAATCCACTCAGTCAATTGCCTATTCTCCAGGTGTCTCTGTCTCCGGGACCGGAACAAGCTATCGATTTGGAAGCTATGCTACTGACATTGGCTCTTAAACTCTAACTGAATCTGCTGGTAGATGATCCGCTACTGGACGATCTGCTGCTGGGGTTGGTGCAGGCGAGACCCGATCAACTTCACCTGGGACGGGGTATGCTACTGGGTCATTATCCAGGCAGGCAGAGTGTCTGTCTGGTCAGTAAACTACCCTATCTAGGATCAACTGAAACCGGCACGGATGCTTTAGGTGCTGCTACTAAAATGGGCTATGGGTAAACTGAAACCGGAATTGGTGGGACCGGTGCATTCACTACTTTTTCCATATATACGTATATAACAGAACCACCAGATGCAAAGGCAGGGGAGACAGCAACGAAAGCAGTACCAATAGATCTAGTTTCAATTACGGTTCCAGAAGCATTTGACCTTGAATCAGCCAGCATCATCTTGCCTAGTTCCAGTCCTATAATAAGATGCGTGGAAGGAGGCAGCTTCCAATCCAGATCGAAATCCATAATCCATTTAAGGTCCTGTTGACCAAGTTTATATACCATAAAAAGGCATAGCATCAATATAATTGAATCAATACCCTTCCTTCATACAGTCCATATTTAATGCTCTCTATAACGCCCTTGAATCTACATACACTGGGGAGGGACCGGGTTCGCTGAGACTAGATCCGGAACTGGGTATGTTGCTGGTGGATTTGCTGGGGGGTCTACTCAATCTAAAGCTGCTCGAACAGGAACTGCTGAGTAGTCCACTGGCGGATCAATGGGTGTAATTGGATCAATGGCTGCTACTTAAATTGGCTATCGATCTGCTGCGGGCTCTTGAACTAAATATAAATCTCGATCTGCTGGTGGTGGACCTCGATATCGATCTCGAACCGCTGCTACTGATGCTGGTGGTGGAGCAACTGGATCAATGGGCTCTTCTTCAACGGGTTATGAATCAACCTTGGCTACCTGCTTTGTTGCCCCTACCGGTAAGGACGCTGCCTTTCCCTCTGCCCTAGCCTTCGCTCTACCCTTACCCATTCCCTGCTCCTTCCTTTCCAACCTTTGCTTCTGATGCCTTAGGTGCCTTTGCTTCTGCCTCGTCTCGGACAAGGTAAGTAACTGTTGGATCATCTTCAGTAGTACCTGGCTGGCTTAGCCTAGCTGGCTGGGAAGGGTAGTAATATCTAACGGCTCCAGGTCAAAGCTCATTCGTTCCAATCCGGGTCAAAGCTATTATGAAATGGAGTAGACTAGACTGGAGTAGAGTAGAGTGGAGTAGGCTTATGAGATAGACTTATGAGATTTAGGCGCTCTCCTTTCTTGGTCGAGGATCGAGTGCTCTCCCAACCAATCAATAGGCCATAGAGAGTCTATTCTAAATGGTTCATGAATCGATGCATGCATCCATGAACCGTTTAGAATGGTTTATAATGGAAGTGAAGAGCGTGGTTTTGGTCCCCGGGGATAAAATGCTGCTATTGGATACAAAGGATCTGGTGTTATTGGGAAGGATGAACAAGGTATGGAGCCACCTATCCGAATCGAGCACAGGCCAAAGTATGCTGCTTTGGGGGCTCTCCCCCAATCCATTTCTATTCCGTTATACTCCTGCCCTCTCTCTTGTCTTTCTTCTTTGATTGGACTTGAGGAGCCGACCTAGCCCGTAGGTCAGATCTCCGGCCTACCTTATAGAAGTGTTATAGCTGGCTTGAGAGGAAACCGACCCTGATTCCGCATTCACCCCAGCCTTATCAAGTAAAGGGTAGGAGTACGATACCATAGCGTAGCCAGAAGCACGAGTCACATCATTAGTAGATACAGTTGTTTATCTATCACCTGTAGCGTGAGAAGCATATCCTGTTACAGGTGAAGATCCAGATCGAGTGCTTGAAGCAGATCCAGTTGATCTAGCTTATGTACCGCCACCATCAATAGCTTATCCATCACCATCTTGTCCAACATCCCTTCCAGGTCGATAGCCAGTAGCGGCACTAGTGTGGTTTATTCAGTTGATTCAACCAATGAAGCATACGTTGATCCAGCAACTTACCCACTACCTGTTGATCGGGTTGATCCAGCCAATGATTCAGTAGAGGGGAAATGCGCATATCTATCTATATACGATGCATAGGATCCATACCCATAAGTAGCAGCATCAGTACCTAAGGCAAAGGCAGGGGTAGAGGTAAATCCATACGCAGCAGTTGCTTCTGTAGCTTATCCAGTCGAAGATTGAGACCCAACAGCATAAGTAACGTAGCCATAAGCAAAGCCAAAGCCAGATGCATCACTTACGGTTCGTATAGCGGTATCCCTAACATACTGATATCGATACCCACCATCAGTAACTTACTCAACCCATAAGAAGCAGCACCGTCTCGCCTAGCATCCTTTCCTGTCACAGCTTCCCTTCCAGTTACAGATCGATAGCCAGACCGAGAAGCAGAGATAGAGGCAGCCAGAAATATAAAGAAGAGACTCTATTTCCTTTGAGTTTAAGATCTCAGAGCGGGCTTTTACCATGTCTCCCGATCAATCTCAGTACATATGGCGTAAGACGATTTCACATATCGAGGTCGTTCTGGGATCGGGTGTGTTTCCCGTCTTACAATGATGCCCGCCGGGGATGACATTTCAGATCTTCGTGCCGGCTAACGGGCTATTCCTTCGCGCTTCGATGGGAACAAATTGGACAAGATTCGATTGACAATTATACGTTCCCTTTCATTCTTTGAAAGAAGTAAGTGCCGGTCATTCTTGATATATTGAATTACGCTTTATTATATACGTAATTACGCAATCGAAGAATTGATCAAATAATTGATTTATTTGACTTGATTTCTTTGTTCTTCCAGTCATTCTTTATATATGTAATAACTTATTTTTCGGTGTGAGTGAGTCTCACGCGCTCTCGGATAAGCCCTATTTCCAGCCAGTAGGAATGTGGCTACTAAGCTACGGAGAACTGCCTTCGGTCCGTCCCCACATACTCATGCGTCGGTCGATTCTTAACTTCGCGTCGCTTCTTTCCCTTTCTTTTCATTTTTGCCATCTCGGGCATCGCACCCCACGTTGGTCCAACACCAACCCGTCCCAATGGTGCGCCTCCGCCCTACCAGCCTGAGATGGAAAAAAACCAGGAACAACCAGACGGACCGCGCGCTCTGTGCCGCTAGGCGTGCGTGGTCCCGGCGGAGGGGCCCTCAAGCCCCGCAGCCGCCCCTGAAGCTATCCCCCATAGAGCCCGAAGAAACGGAACAATCATACCACACGGAAACCAAGCGTCCAAGCCCAAACCCCGCAGCATAGGGATAGAGAACCTGAGGAAATACCATAAGAATGGGAAGGAGGAACGGAAATGGAAACCAGAAATGGAAATATAGAGGGAAATACGGGAGCATAGGTAGGGGCCGGGAAGGGAAAGTTGAATGAGGACCAGGAATAAAAACAAAATATATGAATGGGGAGTAGGGATAACGATAAATAAAGAACGTAATGAGACGGGATAGGTAACAAGATAGGGAACAGAAATAATAATAGGAAACCGAATAGAAAGCAAATAGGAAATATATACGGAGAAAGAAAGCCATCAGGGAAAGTGAGCTGAGCTGAGCTAAGCATAGGGAGCCGGGGAAACGGTGCGAAAGATAATAATAAGGATTTAGGTTTTAGTGTGAGCTGCTATGTGAGTGGGATGGGGGGATTTGGTTAGGATGAGAGATCGAGAGTTTCCTTGGATCAATGAGAAAATAACTTCGGGGGGGGAATGGTGGGAGGAAGCATTCAAGCCGGGGAATATTCCGCCGGCTGACCGCGGACGGCCCATCAAGTTTCCCTTGTCGCCTCCCAAAACGGGGTAAGCCCGATGATGTTACCGGGCGAACAGAGTTATTCACAAGCTTCTCCATTCACTAAGCTGGACGTGGAATGTCCATTGGGTTTTTGATTTATAGGAGGGGCCATTCCTCTTGCCCTTCTGCCCCCACTTGGATCAAACTCTTTTCATTGAGTATGATTATTCTATTCAATTTTGAGCATAAAACGATACATATCTTTATATTCATATCGTTTATTTATATATGTAATAACACGCCGATTCGGTGTTCGTATCAGGTTTCACGCTCGCGTCTGGTAAGTATACTCGCGCTGGAGACCGATAGGGAGAGGTAACGAAAAGAGAAGAATATCGTATACAAAGATATATCTATATATCTCATTATATATGTAATTATGACTTGAGGAAGTATATTTGTTTTTGGAAGGAAAGCTTTCCCCCCGGACTTGCGTTCTTGCCTTACTCTCTCTGGCCTTGCTTAGGTGCCAGTAAATACTAAAAACCCAGTAACCATGCGTTAGCAGCTTGAAGAATAGGTGCGTGAGGAATAGGTGCGAAAGCTTGCCTTCTTACTTCCCTAATGACTTGCCTTCCTCTAGTAGATAAAAGACTGAAGGAGATTTTGATTGGAAGGAAACACAGCATCTCTTCTTTAAAAAGAAGAGCCCTGTTTAAGCCCTGTCGAAAGATAAGCGCCGGTTCGAATAAATGAGCCTGGTTCAGTGAGGAAGGAACACTTTAGATAGAAGCCCTGGTTGGTTTTTTAAGTCTACATTTTGACAGCTTTACGAATCTCGTTATAGTGGCAACTTGGATGCAATGATGGGTGAAGTTAGGGGAATGGGTGCGACCCACCTCATGCTAAGGCTATACCCCCTATACCTTATTTTCCCCCTCTGTCCCTTCCTGGCCAGCAGCATAAGAATATTAAGTTATAAATAATAAATCCCAATCGAAATGTTCATAAGTAGAATGGTAGCCATAAGCGGATCCACTAAACTAAGTCCCCTTTCCCTTAAGGTATAGGTTTGGAAACTTGCATTATATATGAGATTATCCAGAGTGGTAAATTTATCCTCTGTTGGGTAAAGAGGAACCGGGGAGGCCATATGTCTTATGGCTCTGACTGTCTTGCTATGAGTGGCACTTACCTTAAGTAAATTACTCCCGGCTCTCGGCAAGTGGAGGTGAACATCTCTCCCGGGTATGGCTGCTATGACTGGCAATGATCGGCTAGGCCTCCTGGAATGATTGGCTGCTATGTCTTACTGGCGTATGACCTAAAACGGTGAAATAACATATGTAACGCATCTTCATTCCTTACATATATCCCAGGAACAATTACAAGGTTTCCCGTATAGGTTGAGGTATAGGGTAAGGGTTTATTGTTATGGTTTTCCAGGGTCGAGTTCTAGTAAGATTCTAGGACTATGGTTTTCTAGAGTTCGAGGTTATAGAGCCGAGGTTATAGGATCGAGGTTATAGGAGGGCTGTGGTTTGGTTGATTCATATAAAAAGTTTATGAGATTTCAATTTTAAGTAATAAAAAAATCTATTTAATTTATTATTATTGTAGTTCCAATATATGCTAATAGAACTCTTAGTAGTTCATAATTTAAATTCTATTTATCTTACTCTCTTAGCTTTAGTTCTGTAACAACTAATTCACTCCTATTTTGCTATCGCGAAGCCTTACTCTAACTTGCTGTAGTTAAATATAACTAATTAGTAGTTCAACCTGTTGTTCTCTTAGCTGAGCTAAGCATAGTTGTTCAATCAATCTCTTGCCGTTCTATATGAATTATAAAAACTATTTAGCTTACGCTAAGCCTGACTATCACTATAGTTTTCTCTTTAGTGCAGAAGAAATAGAAGTCATTCTTTGGACTTAGGCTTATGGCTCCTTCCTTCTTTCTGTTGTCCTTGTTGATTCTGGTGATGACGGCTTAAGTTTCCAGGTGAGGTGCGCAGCGGTGAGAGAGGCCCTCCCTCGGTGACTGTAAAAAGGCTACTGTTGGACTTGTTGATGAAGGGATAGGGTTATCAAGGTGAAATAAGGCCCTTGGTTTAGGCTCGCTCTTGGCTTAAGTCCAATAGTGACCGGCTAAAGGCTTCCGGCAAAAGGTGAAAGGCTAGCTAAGGCATAAGATTCAAGGTGAACTGGTGCTTCCAGACGACTCACTGTGCGAAGGTTGGGGATGGTTGCAATGGGATGGCTCGATGGGTGGTTCAATAGGTTTACTCTGAGGGTAAGACTCTTCATAATCCATCTGGCCGCGCCCTCCGGCCAGTCAGTTATAAATCACTCAAATCCAATCAATCATGTCTGTTTGGCTGAATCCTAATCAAGCTCCTACTAAAACTCCTTAACATGTCTTATATCGATCGATTGGACTCTGCAACTTAACAGTGACTATGCTCCTTCCTAAACAAATTGTTAATTAACGTATGTAAGCATCGTCATTCCTTCCATCTAGCTCAGGTAATCACATTCCCAAGGTTCCGTATCGGTAGAGTTCGAGGTCTATGGTTCCTCCTTAGAGGAGGGTAGAGTTCGAGGTCGAGGAAGAGGTCAGATTTATGTATGACTGTATCCAGCCGAGCAGCCCAGCCGAGTAGCCCAACCGATCCCGGGAGCCCCTCCAAGTGGCCCATCCAAGTATTCCAGCCCAGCTATGACCGGCATTGAGTGCATCGACTCCTAGCATTGACTACCGTCTATCAAATGAGAACCGGCTATTGGTACTGCCCTTAAGGCAAGGACTCCCGTCTATGATCGACTATGTATGATTTACTCTGATCTATGGCTCTGTCTGTTTCCAGCCCATCCCCTGATCCCATCCCATCCCACTCGCTCTATTCCACTGGCTTACCCTAGGATACTCTTCGATGATCCCATAGGAATAATCATCCGCAGGTGATCCAAGGGGAATAAGCAATGCCGATGACGATGGAGATACTCCTACTACTATAGTGAGCCAATGGGAATCAATGGGAATCCTCCATGGGGCTTACAGAGGGGGCTATTACCTACAGAAGCGCTTACTCATACAGATACACAGAGCGATACACGTAGAGAGAGGTTGGTTACATGATACGATGATGACACGATGAGGTTAGATTAGGTTACAAAATGAAGTTACCGATGAGAGGTTACACATTGAGGTTACCACAATGGAGGTTAGGTTACACAAGGAGGGTTCACGATAAGGAAGGGCACGATCCACTTGAGGTTACGCGTTGAGGTTCGATGAAGTTACACGATACAATGAGGTTGGGTTGGTTACACGTTGAGTACTCAGTCAGAGCCATTGAGTGAAACAAATTGCATTGACAACTGATGAGTCTGATGGATGAGGCTGGCCGGAAGGTGCGGCCAGAGGCAACTGATTAGTATTCTGAGAGGGGGCGCACAGACGCACAGTCTTCTGAGAGGGGCGCACACTAGGACGGGGGACAACAGACAGACGGGAAGGCTTTGATTGATTGAGATGGCCAACATATTGGGGGTGGGGCGGGACTACGGACGGAAACAGCACACATTCATCAGGCAGAGCCAGGAGGTAATCAGTGCCAGGAGGTCGAGAGACAGTCTCATTGCCTTAAGGTCGCCGATAAGAAGATGGAGGTGGTCACCCATAGCCAGTCTCATTGACAGGAGGACCATAGCCAGTCTCATTCCCAGGAGGTTTCAGTTACTGCCGGTCAGACAATAGGAAATCAGTGCCAGTCAGTAATTGCATATAGCCCCATTACCAGCCGGCCAGCCGAGAGCCAGTGAGTGGTCGATCATAGCCAGCAGTATATTAACCATGCTTGCCTGGAAAGATAGATATTTATTTAGTGATTTATCAATGGGCTACCTGGCTAGGGGCAGGCACTATGTTCGCTTAGACAAGATTCGGGAAAACCTTCTCATTTAATGGTTTTAGTCAACAAAACCTCGCTTTGAGGGGATCGGAGGTTTAATCCTCATTTGGGCACTTAAAGGAGATTTGTTATTTACTTAACTATGCCTTTTCACAACGTTGACCTATGACAGGCAGGATGCCATCAATTGCTTTCGCCTATTGCTCGGGGATAGGAGGAAACGAGGAGGGATAGTCAATTAAACGAGGGCTGCGAGAACCGAGGATCATGCATTAGGCTGGCGGGAGGATTGAGCTTTATGACTAGATGGAGGTGTAAGTGGCTGGGGGTTAGGAAGGTGCACGGAATGATTGATTACCCCGCAAAACAAGGCGGGGTGGAAAAATGATGAAAATGAGGAAATGAATCACAGAATGATGTCATGCGCAGAATAACCCCATACGGGGTGGACGCTCCGACCACGGGATGCGGTGATTTAGACATTGACGCTTATATACGTTACACCAGATTGGTCACACATATTCATTCACTACACCCATTCATTCACCCACCTGATGCAGGAGATTATGTTCCCATGTGAGTGACCACCTGAATAAAGAGAGTGAGGAGCCATGTTGTTACCGGACGAGCATATTGATTGAGTTCAAGTTGCCAACAGATGAAAGAAGAAATGTGCCCCTCCCAACAGATGAGATTGAGCCATGCTTGGTTACTTACGAGCATATCGATTGAGTTAGTTAAACGGATTTTATTGAAAACTGAATCTTCTGATGAGGCTGCTGGCCGAATAGCGCGGACAGAGGGCACGGATGAGGTGGTTGTAGTCCCCAGCGTTAGGCGGTAGGTAGCACCCATTCCCCAAACTACCTCTACCCATTAAAAGTACCCACCAGAATATCAGAGAATATATTTACGACATATGTTAGAGAGTGCGCCTACCGCGTTAGGAAAGGAAATGGAAATAAGGCGATGGACCGCTTTTCTATACTTGCAGGGAGTGTAAGGCAGCTAGAGTTGGACAAGAGAATTCGGTTGGTTGAGCCATTCACGCTGGTCAGGTAGTGTCAGTCAGAGAGGTGCGTGATGTAGTCTCTGTTTGAGGTGCACCCATTAACCTAACCTCTTCCTACACCCATCCTAAGTACCCTTATTGCTAGATGAGAGAAAAAAGCCAAGCCCGCTATTCCAGCTATTCCAGCAAGAAGGACCCCACCCGTCCAGCTTAAACCTGCTGCCTGCCACTTTAAGCAAGTTTTTTTTAGTTTTCGAAGGGATTTCTAAAAGTTCAGGTCAGCCGGTCGTCTATCAAGATGGGTGTCCAGGTGGTTGGTAGCAATAGGTGGATAAGCAAATTGGATCAATCAGCAGGCGGATGCATTATTATTCATAGTTTAACTAAGCTCAATGAGCGGGGCGAAATCGAGGGAAGAAATAAGATGAGCCAGGGGAATGGGATGGGGTAAAGGCTTGGTGAAGCTAGGTTGTAGCCATCATTTCGACCAATCAGACTGGGGATTGCTTGCTGTGGTTTCCCACGTCTAACCAGCCAGTGTCTTAAACTTACTTTGTTTGGCAACAACGGCAACGTATATAAAGCATGGGTTCAGCAGGGCAGGGTAAGCGCGTAAGTCAATCTGGGTAATTTATAACATTGGGTGTGTAGTGAGTTAGGCCTTCCTTTTATCTCCCTCTAGTAGGGCAGGTTGTGTCTCAAGCAGTAATGTGGTGTGGTAGGTTGTAAGGCAATCTGTTTAATATCGCTTCGAGGTTGTAAGTAAAGCTCAAGGTTGCACTTCGTTTAATATAGCATCTTGTTTGTAAGGTAAGCTCAAGGGTGATATAGAAAGGAACATAATTCCTCATAATGCCTACAGGTTCATGCGGATTGAAAGCATAATACATTGCCCTATGGAACCTCATGCTCTTTCTTCATAACATACAGCATATTGAACCTCATGCTCTTCGTAACATCAAGCGTAAAGAGAGAAAGCATAAATAAGGCGTCCTCCTATTTAACTGAATGCTCTTTCTTCTTCATATCGGGCCGTTAAAAGTTTGTATGAGGGGTACACAGCTCTCCATGGGTTTAAATGTGCCAATGAAAAAGAAATATGAACAACTACTTCTCAGAGCTGCTCTAGCGCGAATAAGCTTCTTGTTGTCTCCTCAAATCATTGGTGTCAGGTCATTATAAAAACATAAGGCATAGGCTTTAACTAATTATAACTAATGGTAATCCATAAGCTATCTCTGTAGTCATTTGCCGGTACTACCTCCATGTCCAGTGGAAATCCAGGTGGGTTTCTATGCACTCAATTCCAATTTTATTCCATGAACTAACTTCACTCTTGGACTGGACTAGCTTTCCCCAGTATCTAGTTTCCCGTATAGGGATATACCCCTTCCATGGTTCCTTTCTTAGTCCCTACTGTCTCTCTTTATTCCCTGAAAATAGGAGAAGAATACCTAGCCGGGAAACCCCTAACCAGAGCAGACCTTGCCATAGCAGCAGCCATATGGGTAAGTCTTATCTATGATAGGCTAGTAGACTAGATTGTTTAAAATCCTGGCATAAACATAGATATACGACGCATGGAGCCGTTTAACTTGTCCGTAGACACTATCTGCTGATTCCATACACTTAGTTCCATTTCTGTTAAAGCCAGTAAAGCCCCTTTGGACTGGCCGCCGACCAGACTTCCCGGTACTAGCTCTATCGACAAGCCATTTCCGTTCCGTAATCTTATTAAGCTGTAGTGTCAGAACTGGCCTTGCACTACTACTCTGGACTGCACTAAGGGAGAAGGAACTAGAGCTCTCTTCAGGTTCCCACGTTTCCAGGAAGGTGAGTGAGTGAGTGAGGTTGGTCAGTACCTACCAGGCAATATGGAGTTTTCAATGGCCTCATCAGGTTGTTCAGTCGGGGCAGCAGGCACAATGATAAATGGATTCAACAGCAGGAGTCCATGGGAAGTCCGGCTTACATCCAGCATGAGTCCTAGGTAGTAGATCGGTGGATTCATTAAGTGCCCACTATTATCATCATAAGGTCATTGCTAGCCTTGCTCCAATAGTCAAATAGCCACCAGTGTATATCCACATTTTCAGAGGGTCGCCACCTTGCCATAAGAAAATTTCCCATGTCAGGAAGGTTCTTTCTCTCGGGATGTCGTCACATAAGGACGAAAGGATAATAGAGCCAGCCATGTTGGTGACTTCACGAACATATACTACAATAGGAGAGCTAGTATTCTCCAATGTGAGGTTGTAGGTAACCCATCAGAACGAGCATATACATGAGGCTATGTTTTAGCCATACAGTCTTTCCAGTTCTCCATATCTGATAGTCCAGTTCAATAGGCTTTCCACTCGATTCGCCATGTTGGTCTAAGCAGGTGGCCGGGGGCAGGTGCAACCCATATTTCCCCTACTAGTAGCTCCTTCCTACAACCATTCCAAAAGACCTTATTAAGGCCTTAACTCTATGGCTTTCACTGCCATAAGCAAAGTCATCAGTGCCCGAGACCCGCCAATAACCACCCGGGATATACCCGTTATGGAGCTAAACCAAGACCAACGGGAAGTATACGGATGTAGTACCAAGTGTTAGGTGCACCAACCTTACAACTTCTCCAGGTTAGGCTATGTAGTTTTCGCCATACAATAAAGGACAGCTAGCTCAACAGGCCTTCACAACGGCACTACCCATGAGCATAACAGGTGCTGTTAGTGCCCAATAAGTTTTTATGAACCTATTATACATAATATCAGTCACATTGTAACAACTAGTGTCCAATTCTGGGAAAGAAACAATTTGAAGAGGCTCGACCAAACTCGCATATCTATTATGTTATACTTTTCCATATATATATGAGATTATGCATCCCTAGTGTGTGTACCATATTTTTACTGCTAATTTCCAGTCATAAGATCTGGGCTGGGATCAGGGGCTGGAGACAGGATACTATATCGCATATATCTACGTTTCCCTTTCATTAGGTAGAGTGAACTACACTACTGCTACTCTTTAGCATAGCAGATACAGCAGCTTGCCTACCCTTCCCAATAGTTGTAACACCCATGAGACATAGACAGGAGGTGATATTTTATGGGCCCACCCGAGAATTCCCCGTTACCAGTTGGACGTGATCCGATTCCTTGTGCCCTAGATGTGGTTGGTTAGAAGTGAGGTGATTCTACATGTTTTAACAGTTCTCATCCAACATGCATGCTCATTCTTGAGACCATTTGCCCAGGATAGGATGTGTGTTCGTGCGCGACCAGTTGCAGCAGCACGGGAACAGGATAGTAACAGGATAGTAATTGGTTCTATGTGCTTTTTTCAATTAGCCAGAGACCTTACAGTCTTACAGTTATCATAGGAGGGTCTGAGCTGGCTAGTCCAGTCCAATAGGTCATTACAGGTAAGGGTAGGTAGTACTAGCCTTAAGGAATGGTGCCCAGAGGTATCATTATAAATCGGGGCAGGCACCACAAAGTTGGTTGGAAAATATGTAAAAACTTCTTATAATATGAATCGCATATAGACGTGTAACTTGTCCATAGCCGAAAGGTTTGTACACTTCCAGCATTAGTCCGTTGCCTCCAGGTTTGGTGCTGTTCCAGGTCTATGGTCCAGACCTAAGGTTCCAGATCTCCACAGTCAACGGTACACGGTACGGTACGGGGTATGGATTCATTAAGTGCCCACCAGAAGGTCCTTGTGCTAGCCGGTAAGCCACCGGTAGTGTATCATCGCCAGTCACATTGTCACAGACAACATCGTTGGCAGAGACGGGTGTAACATAAGGACGAAATAACAGCTTGAACCTCATGGTTGAGGAAAAAACCCTTGTTGAGGTCATACAAATATGAGATAGGATATGGGAATAACTAAGCCAATCCAATCCAATGGGGAATAATCAACAGGGGGAATAATCCAATGGGATAAGCCATCGATACACTCCCTATGGGAAGGCAATAAGCAATGGGAGAATAATCCAGTGGGAATAAGCCAGTGTCAAGACCTAAGGTTCCAGACCTCCAGTGTCCAGTCCCATTTCAATAGGTGGTGTGATCCTCTTAGCACCTACCCCATTTAGCACCTACCCATTACTTCCCCACATTTCCACAGGGTGTGAAATAATACACAGGGAGGACACAGGTATGTCACCACATCATTCCCAGGAGGTATCCAATTACTGGTTTCCAATAAACAAAAGGCACTTCTTCTTGACACCTTCTGGAAAAACTTCTAAAGTCTCATCCGCTTGGTTTATTTAGAATATCGAGGAGGGATCACATTGTGGAGGTTAGGCAGGCCAACGTAGTGTGAGTAGAACACGGGTCACCAATTAGGAAGGGGAGTCTTTGTTTGATGATGAGTTATGGTTTTTACCTACCAAAGGGAGCATTCCAAGTGGACATTCCAAATTGGGCATTCTTGCTTCCTCCCTACAAAACAAAGTGGGCTTTATGTAACAAAAAAGCAGCCTTCGTAGATTATAGACGTGGAGAGCACAAACAGAGCTGATTCTGTGTGGAGATAATAAACAGAGCCTGATCAAGTCCCATAGCACGAGAGAGGAACAGAATCACAAGAGAGGCTTGGATTTAAACAAGAGGAATGGAAACATAACAGAGCCGGAGCTTAACACGAGGTGATAAATAGAGCCCGGCTTACTGAGAAAGAGATACACTTACAGGTATACCCACTACACACACAAACACAACACGTAGAGCTAGAGCAACACTACACACAAAGCAGAGTATATATACGTGATATCACAAACAGAGCATTGGATTAATTGAGCATTGATTAATTTAAGCAGTATTTAATTCGGTCTAAAGTAAAGACAGGCGCACTACGCGTTAGTGGGCGTGTGATTGCTTTTTTTGTTTTAACGTATATAATGCAATAAGGAAGTTGTGGGAGTGAGTAAGGTCACCCATTAACTGAACCACCGATAAATGCATTACGTGTTTTCAATTAACAGGCCACTTATGGGGCTTCCCGCTGAGCTGACCGGACCTGAACAGATAGATACCTTGGTCCAACTTTTATCGGGATACTCAGATTCATACCTACGCCTTGATCCTTGCTCGCTGGCTTGATTACAGACGGGCGGCTGCCTTCCGAGGAGGCTAGAGGGAAGGAGGGATAAACCGGTGCTGACCCAAGTGATCGAGAGAGTTATTCACGGCCTATTACTAAATTTAATTACTTGTTACTAAATTTGTTCCCTTGGTTTCTAAACTTGGTTCCTTACCTCGGTTCCTTCGTTCCTTTCATGGTTACCTTGGGCCTTCCCTTGGCCTACTGCTTTCAGTTCGCAGCCATATGAAAAAGACCTCCACAGATACACTGATCTCGAGACCTCACCTCTATACTCCATACAGCCTTTGGAATAATATCCTTTGAAACCTCATACTCATACCTCTGCCTTGGGAAATGCCTTGGGGACTCAGCCTTACACTTATCCTTGGGACCTTCCTGAAACTCCTTTCTTGGGAACCTCAGACCCAAACACAACCTGATACCTTTCGTTACGAACGATACTCTACCCGTGGTGGATATGCATTTGATTTGCTTTATTATACGTGATTAGACTGTCACAACACAATCACAGGGAGAGATAGACGTGGACGGATTAAGGATGAGGGATATCAAAGAGTGGACGGATGCCAAGTGAGGAAGTATGGCTCACCTGACGGTAGGAAGGTGAGGAAGGATGGCTCGTCCCGCATCGGGCGAGGAAGGAACTAGCTCGACCAACTACTAATGATGCCCCTCATCCGGGGTGTTGGGCGTAGCTTAGGAACAACTGAAGGGCCGGTCCTTACCCACTCCAAGGTAAGGTAAGGGCCCATCGGTAAGAAGGCTCCAAGACCCATCGGTAAAGTAAGGAAAGATTCTCTCTTTTGTGTCCTGCGGAGCTAACAACCCACGCCTATATGGATAGATTCACCCGCCCACGCCTCTAGGATTTGAGGATATACTCTTGGCCAGTTTATAGGCAAGAAGGCCAGTCAACTGGATGGCTTCTGGATGGCTTAATGGCTTATCAAATAGTTAGGAGAGCTTGCCCCACACCGCGCCTCATGACTTGCTACTGGTTCTAGAGGAATAGGTGCGGGTTATGGGAAAACACCTGGAAAGTGAATGGAGGTGGGTGGGAACGATTACGGGTAAGGGTAAAGGTAAGGGTCAGGGATAGGCTAGGATTACGCTATAGGCTTTGTCTACCCCATCCATCTGTCACTTCTAAATCTGTCACTTCTAAATCTGTCACTTCTAAAATTGTCGAGAATCAGAAAAGGACACTTGTCGATCGAGTGTGGCGGATCTTACACATGCAGGTATTGACAATCGCTATTGGGCATAGTAGTATCAACCGCTACATGTGCCTGTCGGCAGGCCATCGAGTGAGTGCTCCTTCCTTAGGGCATTGCGGGACAATAAAATTGAGTATTTCTGGATGGGAAATAAACCTTCAGTGGCCCATCCGATCAGAGAGTATCCAGATGTTCCGCATATTGAATGTAAAACAATAAAATCAGGTTTCAATTGAATGGACTCCCCCCCATAGTGAACGATGTCGATCCCTAGGATCTAGTAACGGGACAAACAAAGGGATACTTACTGTATAACCCAGAGACAGGTGTTTGGATTTAAAACAGAGATGTGATCTTCAATGAATGAGAAGTGCAACGTCCCCAGTCGACAATTGACATGTAAATAATATATGTCGAGCCAGCCATGACTTTCGCTATTGGCGAGTATTCAATAAGAAAGTATGACAGGAATTCGTCCAGCCAGAGAGGAGCAAAACCAACCACTAGCACGCACACTGTAGAGATAGGAGGACTTAATCGATAGGGATAGGAGCAGAGAGAGACCCGCACAGAGAAAGTGCACACGGATTCTACATCCTCTATATGCTAGATAGGCCACTCAACCATTACGGGCATGGGTGGCTCGCGTAGAGTAAGGATCCCACGGTGGTAGAGAGAGGAAGCACTCACTCAACTCAGTAGGGACAAAACCACCACACAGAGGCGATGGATAAGGAGCCCCAAGGCCCCCCCTTCATCTCAGTCAAATCACACTTCGTAATGAACTCAATTACCTATAGGTCGGACTTACTTCAAGTAGTATGTTGTAAGTCGATGTTTCATAATCAATAGAATAGGGCTTATGGCTCTATGGATCGGTATCAAGCTATATATGAGTAGCCTAAGGAGATTACTCCCACCACCCGAGTAGCCCACAGCCCAGCAATTCATTACGAATCTATCATTCCGGGCAGGCAGGGAGAAGTAAGAATATTTATTATGTCGAGTCGCAGCGATAAGATGGGGATAACCGTGGATGGAGAAGAAGCAACATAGTGGCTTTGAAGCGGCTCTGTCCACCGCCCTGGAAAGCAGCTATTAACTATTTTGACTTTGTTTGAGGCCCTCGAGCGAGTACTTATGCTCTTTCGCGCTTGGCAATGGGTTGAAACAACTCGGTTCATGCCGAGCCAATCCCTAACCGAAGTAAGAAGCGATTTTCCCCAATTTCTTAACAGAACAGATAGAAGCGTGAGTTTTTGCGCCGTTGTACCACAATCAGTAGCGATAATCAGAATGGTACCATATATATCTAAGCGGGGGATCGTTTCTTCTTTACTGGATAAAGGACATTTTGGTGGGTGGGCACCTGCGTCCATCCATGCTTGGGAGCGTTGGCGGGGTAAAGCGAGTAATGACAAGTTACTTTGGGCTTACTTCCTGAAATAGTCCCCTCCCTTATTTATGTGGTTACCTCTAAAAACAAACAAAAAGGCTTAAAGATTAAATGAGTAAGCCTGGAGTCACGTAGCGTGTGAGATCGTCGGGGGAGGTTGATGTCGAACCTCCGCATAACGTGCTTACAATATCTATCCCTTTGGCCACTATACGCGCACAAACGGGCGGGATTTTATTGCTGAGCCAAGATTTTTGATTCTATAGACCGACCAGAAAGAAGCGTGAGTCAAGCTTTTTGGTACCTATTGATTGATGAGTCAGGATACCCACCACTCGGCTGCTAAATAATTATCGTAAGGGTCTTTCGGGCTTGGGCCATCGCCCAGAACCTACTAGAGCTTTCCGCCCACCCAGCTATGCTCGGGAACATAGTTGTATTGATGTCCTTCACGTTCTCTCATCCTTACTTCGGATCCCGCTCCCTAACCAGTATTTATTAGTGGATTTCCTTTATAAATAATGACTGGAAGAACAAAGAAATAAAGTCAATTAAATAAAGGATCAATTCTTCGATCGAAAAATAGAGTATAATATGCATTTTAGGAAATGAGAGCTAAAATCGAAGTCGAGTTCTGTCAAATATCGAGATATAGCGGTAAAAACCGCCCCTTAGCTGGGGGCGGCCCCCCCTCTCCGTTTCATTTTTTGAGACAAAGACCGCTCGTTCAAGTTCTCGGCGGAGTTTACGCAATTAGGGATGCGTTATTATTGGTCATTCTTGCACTTTTTCCCACCTTTTCTTCGGCCAAGTTTTAACCTTTCATTTCCCTCCTCGCCCTTCGGCTTGTCTAAAAATTCCCCTCCGTGCCTTCCATTGCAAGGTCGACCGCTATTGCCTCGTCAGGGATATCCTATACTGAAGGAGCTTTGACGACCTTCTCCTCCGCTATAATATTCCTCTTTCACATCTGCCCACCATCCAATTGTGGGCTTTACAAACACAGATGGCTGCTGGGAGAATCAACCCGAGCTAGGAGAAGATACGAACGGACGGACGGAAGGAGGCTCGCTTTTAGGTAGGCTGGCTTGACAAAACCGTGATGCTATAACGTTGAGGTAGTGAGTGGCTAGACATTAGGCTTGACGAAAGAAAGAAACCGCCCGACGAAGAAAGAGGGAAGGACAGTGTGTTTTGCGGGGGAATTCGGGAGACTTTGTCTCTGTCCAGATAGCTCCTGTGACCGGATGATAGGTATATGACTGATGGGACGCTAACGCTATAGGGAGGTGATCACGCCCACTACAAAGAAAACTATACAAATCTAACAAAGCGAAACACAGTTCTTCCTACAGAGCCTGCACCATAAGCAGCACCCACCTGGCAGAGACAGTACAGCAGCAGGCCTTCACAACAGCACTACCCATGCATGACCCATAACAGGAGGTGGGGTAGTGCCCACTAGTTTCAATGAACCTATATAGTGATGAACTATACGTGTCCAATAAGTGGCCTTAAGCCTTATAGTCCATATAAATTAGCCCTTTATTTAGACTAGCAGCTTTAGTCTTAGCTGCTTTAGTTCCCTGTAGCAGTCCACCCCACCATTAGGTTCTTCCAAAAGGAGAGGCACTGCTTGCTAGAAAAGGACTAACTGATTGGTTCCTTGGATCGTTGGACCGTGGAATGGCAATGGAACATTGGGATGGAGAGATTTAATGGATTGCTAGAGGGAGGGACGGATGGAACAATGGGGAATTACCTAAAAGGCTCTCATTAAGCAACTTGCCTAAAGAGAAATGCAAATTGAGAACCGGATGAAACAATATACCGGAAACCTAGGAGAGGAGCATGGAATGCTGTCCAACACAGGAATTTGATTATGCCAGCCAGGAATACGAGAGTAGCTCTGTCAGGTATGGCCTTACTCCCTTACTTGGTTTACTCTTTCACCTGCTAGACATAGATAGATAGAGGAGGCCCTATATCATTAGGTATTCCCAGTTACACGAATATCAGACCTTACAAGCCCCCGGTCAATGGCATGGATGGATGATGGATCGGATGGCATAGAGGAATGCGCATGGATAGCTTCAGCCTTACCCTTCTATTTTTACTGCCGGAACCCTAGAACGATGGAGTCACTTCACTATACTTTCTTTTAACCAGGAAGATCAGTACCAGTAGGGGACAGTATCAGAAGACCCTTACCTTGTTCAGACTACCTACCTGCCAGAACTAGTAGATCTTTAGCCCTAGACCTGAAATGCTTTTAGTGAAGTCACCCATGGAGGGGAGGTACAACTTACGCTTATGGGATTGGCATTGGGATTTTTTATTAGACCTTACAAGCCCCCGGTCAATGGGATTGTTGATCAGCCAGGAAGGAATAGCAATTGAGTATGGCAATCAGACCTTACTCTTGCTTTTTCACTTACCATACCTTCTATGTTCCAGTCCTATATCATGAGGGAGGTCTTCCAAGTAAGGCACTTATACACCTTAGAAGAGAAGCCGAGGCAGGAACAGATTACCAGTAGGGGAGGGACAGTCTCTGAATCACTTTTTAATACTGCCCACCAGCTTATTGAGGGCCACCTAGCCTAGCTGCCCGTTGCTGATCGTAAATAACGGTAGGGTTATTTCCTCCATACAGACAGTCCTAAAGTGATTTCGCCCTTCGACAGGTTATTGAAACTGTTGAAAGCGCCAGTGATAGATTGATTGATAAGAGCCCCTCCAAACCGATCAGATATTGTTATTGAGAAAAGCAAGCCTCCTCCAGACCTTAAGCCCGGGATATTGGGATTGATAGAGGTTGAGGAATGAACGCTCGACCAAAGATAGAGGAGATCCTAATGAATATTATATACATAATTACATATACAAAGAAATATACATAAAATAGACCAAATCAGTAATAGAAGTGGAACATTACAAGTTTCAGTTCTGGCTTTCCGGGGTGGTTTAAACTACTGGATAGGAAGGATATTTTGATTGGTCAGGCTACGAGGGCGATGTGGTCTTTCTTCCTCATGAGCGGCAGCGAATAGGATTTACCCATGAGCAATAGCGAATGGATGGATTTATTGAGTGGACTGTGAGGAAGGCGAAGCCTGACCTACCTTCTTGTATAACTCTCTTGTCTTTATCTTGGCACTTACCCTATCGTAGCTTATTGGCAGAACGCAGGACCGTGCTTCCCCATTCTCTCTGGCTTTGCTACTGGAGGAAAATACTTACTTTGCTACTGGCTTTCCATAGCCTGAATATTTAGATCCAGATTCTGGCGTTCGTGCCCGAGAACGAGATCCATCCATATCCGAACTATAGAACACCACATCGGGAACCACCCCCTAAGGAGGGAGAACCACCGAATTCTTCGGGGAACAACCTATAGGGAGCTATTACGAGGTTGCCGCAGGAGAGGTAGGACCCCACTGATGCATTCTCTGTATGCATTCCAGTGTCGAAAGATGGAGTTTATGCATAAGATAAAATGGACCCCTTAAATATGGGAAGTGAAAAACCGGGGCTATTATATGGCCTTGATTAATAATCTGCCGGTTAGCATAGCATCGCAGCTGCTATCTACGAGGGTGCTACAGACTTGTGGGAAGGGTTAGTGCTTTAAATAGGCGGTACATGTGGCTGACGTCTACGCAACCAGAGTTAAGTTTAATTGGGTGAGGTATCTCACTAATGAGATCTTGTAGAATGTATTGGATGCACAGGTCTAGAACTAGGGCTTTTGGTTCAGGCATTTTTTGCTACTGATCGCGTTCTCTCAGTGGGTAGAGCTCGCGGGTGTTCAAATACTGCGGTGGGATCTGCAGGACAACTTTGTTGCAACTAAGTATGAAGCCCTCTCCTTTTCATCAGATAAGGCGGTGCAGGTCAGTATCGATACTTTGTTTGAAAGATACTACTAGGCCCCATGTACGAAATTATCACGTAGACTACCAGGATCCCTGTCGGCATTATTGAGATACATGGTCGACAATACCAGTTTGAAGTGGTAAGACACTACTGTGCAATGAGACCACAGCTACCAGATGCTAGCATGAATCCGCAGGTGGAGTTTGAGACATAAAGTTCATGTTTACACCCAAGCTCATTGAGCGGGCCATAAATAGATGGGCCCAAGCGGCTTAAGAGCAGCAAAAGAAGCAAGGAAAGTGGAAACTATCAGAAGTAGGCATAGATAAAGAAGGTGGATTTGTTGGAAAGAAGCCCCAGCTCGGCGTGGAGGAGGGAGCCACATCAGAGTATACTGAGTCGGATGACTCAGAGACACAGAGGAGGAAGGGTTTGCTTATTATACATGGTAGGATTGATGACCCGGTGATGGGACCAGCTCTGCAACACCTTCCTCCCACCACAGGTGCATCCAACAGTCGGATGGCACACAACCTTTCAACATCCTAGAAGGCTAGGGGTACCTGCACTGCCACTCAAGAACAGGCAGTACTCCTACAACACAGTTGAATGCTCAAGTCCTCGATGCTACGGTTGTACCAATCACTACAGTAGCAAGCAGCCGACAAGGGTGCATTTTCATCGTTACCAACCTTGACTAGCCCTCGTCCAGTGCTACAACCATGGATGTGAATCACGCTGCCACGGCCTATCCTGGGTACTATAGCACTGATTCCCATGCCTACGCCCTTGGAGGAGTCAGACTTAGATGAGTTCGACCATCATACACAAGAGACTGGAGGATAAGAAGTGCCACTTCCTAGTGACATGAAGTTCATTGATCTATCATAAGTGGAGATCCATTCAGAACTAGCCTATGTGGGGGTAAGAATTGAATCAATTCCCAGGTAGATGCCACCACCGCCGCAGCCGAAAAGGAAAGCCAGGACTCCGAGATCAGCAGGGCAGACGACCATTAGAGAAGGGGAGATTACAATAAAAAGGGCAAGGGCCTGGTGAAGTGCCTTGGAAAGTAGTTTGAATGGGTAACCATCCTATGGGAGAAGGGAAAAGAAGAGGTAATTGATGAGTATCTACACGTCCACCAAGAACTCAGTACAGTATAATAGTTTATACATAAACGCCTAGTACTCAGAGCTAAGGAAGTACCTCCCTCAATGCCCGCTACCACCCCTTACGATGACCACACCATTACTGCATCCCTCGCCCGACGCAATGTAAAACCCATTAGCCACAATACATGCAACCAGTTCATGGTTTGAGTTTGGGTTCTAGACCGGACAGAAAGATTGCACAGTGGAGTCTTTAGTACAGGGAGGCGATAGAGTAGACCTAGTTAGCATACCCTTGGTGGCTCTCATGGTATAATAATTCTGCGAAGGAGACACGGTCCGGATGCAGCATGTCATTGATCTGCAGAAGATGTTCCTACCCTCCCTCAACAAGCTTATTATAGAATCCACAACAGAGATCACAAGCAGGGCTAAGGAAAAGGATGATTACATGAGAGAGCTACAGCTTAATAACCTACAGCTTAAAGAACAGGTGGAAAAGGATGTGCTGTGGATGAAAACAGGCTGCGGAAAATGAGAACCAATGGAGGAAGCAAGCGGAGGAAGCTGTCGCAGTGTTGGCAAAGCAAGTAGAGGAGAAGAGCGCTACCCCGTTGGAGAGATTAAGGAAAAAGTTGCCGATGCTCCGAATGAAAAGCCAGAAGCATAAGTAGTGAAGGCCGTGGATGGTACAGGATGCGCTTTGGATTGTCCGGTCGAACCAGTTTACCAGGTTTCTCTTTACCAAGTTTATCCTGAAGTAGTTGACTCAGTAGCAAGCCCCGTGTCCAGAAATTCAGTTAAACAAGGTTAAGGTACAACAGCTCGAAGCTGCTCTTTCAAAGTCCAAAGCCTTGCAGTCACCCCTGAGCTCTCTTTTCGTTCTCAGTCCTTTACCTGCCTCGAAGCCCTGCTATATAGGCATTACAGTCTATTGGACACACATAGGATTGGGATTCCAGCTTCCTTACTGCCACCTCGCTACTAAGCATCCCTTCCAGGTCGAGATATAGGCATGGTAGAGAATACGCGCATAGAGGTATAATAGAAAAGCCAGGAAGCTAGCAAGTAACCTAATAAATAGAGTCATTTTGCCTGTGCTACACCCCCTTAAAAGCCGGAGTGCTCCTCCAAAGGGCCTGCCTATATACGCAGGGTCCTGGAGTAAAGTAAAAGCTAAAAGCATAGGTGTCGGAAACAGGAAAAAGGGCAGTGGTTTTTTCTCCGGTAGCAAAGCTATCGTCAGCAGAAGCAGGGGCATAGCCATATCCAATCGTAGAGTCCCAGTTGTCGTAGGTCGAGATGGGCTGGTCACGGTTTACAAGGGCATATGAAAGAATCAGCTCGGTTGCCCCTTACATTTGCCCACCCGCCTGGCGATACTTTAACCGCTAGATTGAGCTTTACTATGGGAAGGATATAACCCCCTTAAACTCTTGGAACAAGCCAAACCCTACCTTGGTCAACTTCCATATCTGCGCGCTTATAGCGGAGCTTTGCTATAGGTGTACGATAGTCAAAACACTTGTTTGCTCTTGTTCTTAAAAGCTGTGTTCCAACAAAATACACCCACCCCTGTGGTATTCCAGCATAAGCTAGTGTTTTAAGAAGTGATATTCCCTTTTAGCACGTGTTCCTAGATTAGGTGTAGTACATTCAATGCCCATCAGTGTAGTTCCAATGCCTGTTATAGAGCCTACAGTATATTCTGTCGATTGGGTCTCCCCTTCACTATATCGCCTAGCGTACCTTCCTGTCCTAGCTTCTTTTCCAGCATCCCTGCTTCCTACATATACCCTTGTTTATAGGAGTAATGTTCCGATCAATTACCTAGGAGGCGCATGCGTACAATGAATGTTCCGACAAGCGCTTGGATTCCTACAGAGATAGGGGCAACAGAGGCAAAAGCAGTTTACTCAGCAATGTCAGTAGCATTTGACCCGCATTCCTTTGAGTAGTTACAGAGCCCATTTCATATCCTCCCGATCCAATTCCAGATTCCTATCCTCCAGTCACATACGCAGTTCCAAAGCCAGAAGTAGGCTCCTTAGTTGCAGCTTACCCACCAATACCAGTGCTTGCTTCCCCGCAAATTTGATAGCTTGTTATAGAACCACCGGCATCTTGCCTAGATACATATCCCTATGGACTTAGTACTCATGCCCATCCAATGGGGACCCTCCAGTAGCGCTTCAGGTGGATCCAGTTAACCGAGCTGCAGTTCCATATCCAATTTATGATTCATATCCAGCGGCAGTGACCGTTGACCGGGAATCATAAGTTTACCGAGCAGAAGCAAGGGTACCAGAAGCAAAGGCCTAAGCGGTTGTTTCTTCACCACCGGAACTATAGATATTGGGACATCACTCTCAGGAACATAAGCTAATGCCGGAAGAGCACTTTTAGGAACAGTGGAAGATTTCGGAACATCAGAAGTAGGAGCATCAGGGAATGTTGGAACACGCGCAATAAGTAGGAACATAAAGCAATGCACTATATCTTGGAACACTAATGTAAGAAGTTGGTTGGAACATGCGTAATTATAGGTTAATGCCGGAATACCACTCCTAGAAACTAGAGCAGATATCGGAACACTACATCTTGGAACACGTTTCATGTCGGAACATAAAGCTAAAGCATAAAGATCTGATCGAAGCGCGACAGGATCCAATATACTATGGCACGTAATATTGGAATGACTAGTGACTCAATGGTACCGGAAACTAAGCGCTTCAACAGTGTTGACCGGCCACTCTGTAGTCGAGACTTAGACTGGACCGAGCACACCAAGCATTTAGGCAGAAATCGTATTAGTCTTAGTATTAGGTTCGACACCAGTAAGCAAGTCTAGTTAAAGAACAGTCTAACCATTAATGAATCTGGACCAAACGAATAGGCCACGGATAACCCTATAGATGACCCCGCAGGCGACTAGGTTCCGTACGCATCCATCAGGCGATCACCTTATCTTGTAATTCGACCGAATCCTTGCCGTATGCATGAGGAGATACCTAATAATTGCACAACCCTTCCCCCATCATTGCAAATGGATCGAATCGAAATAGCCAGCCAACCTCCATCAACGAGAGTTCAACGATAGCGAACAGAGAGCCACTCGGCCATTAACGGGATCTGCACGAATAGGGATATCCTTCCCTTTTTATAGTCCACAGTTCCCCTTCCAGTAGTGAAAGAGCCATCACTTAGTCCAAATCCATATAAGCCCGTGGACTCATAAGCCATTTACCTCGCTTACCCAGAACCCGTTGTTGATCCATTTGTTTACTTTAAACCTGTTCCCCCGTTGTAGAGCCCATTGTAGTTCCGGTTCCATTTCAAAATCCATATGCAAGGCCGGTTCGAGAGCCAATTAAAGAGCCGGTGCCTAGCTTAGCATCGGTGTAGATAAAATATCCACTTAGACCTTCCAATTATAGTGCCAGTTGTTTATCTTGATCCATCACCATATAACTACGTTCCTACTTTTGACCCTACTGACAAATAACTAGAAACAAAGCGAGTTTCCAGGGTGGGAGAAGCATAGGTTAAAGCAGGAGCAAAGGCAAAGGCAATTGACCTCATTGAAGTATACCCCGTAGCAGTTTAAGGTGCAAAAGGTCAAAACCTAACAAATAAAAAGCAAATGAGGGCGCAGTATTTATGGCATCAATCAATCCAGCCCAGGGAATGCTCACGAGCAGCCGATCCCATCCTTCCTTCCTACCAGCACGCGAGGCAATCCTTCATCCTTACTTACAGACAGGGCTCGGAATGCAGTCAAGCATGAAATCAACTGCTCCAAGAGAGACAGACCAGCCATTGCTTTCAGTCCTCACACGGAAGGACCACCCTTACCTTTCATTCAGACACTACACACACATTCAGACACTACACACACCGGGCAGGACATCAGACTCACACCCAGTGAGACCCACAACTGCTCCGCCCATGCTCTGCCAGGGGTTGGAATGCAGCCCTCCAAGCCTTTCAATGTAGACTAAAAAGCAAGCAGGGGAGGACAGACAGCCTACCAGCCAATTCAATGCAGACAATACACTCCCATCACTAGGCAGTTACAGCAGGCATCCAGCTTTCCATCCAAGGGAATAATTCATCCAACTCACTAGTTGTAGTAATCAAGCTCATCTATTCAATCTAACCTAATTGGTACTTGCAACTACGACAAAAGGGTATGGTTATGTAACTAATTACGTAATTACTGTTACTTGTTGTAATCACACTGATCACATTAAGTGTCACAAAGCATCATAAGCACACCATATCTAATCACACCAATGTTATGCTAAGCTGTTACTACGAGTCTATCAGTCTCAATATGATAGGAATAAGGATCTTCATTGATTAGGGAATAAGCCAAACCAATCAATAGTGCTAAGTAAGCTGAGCTTCCATGTTACTGCTAACCTGGTGTAGTATTAACTATGAGTAAACACAGCTGAATCATTATGGTAAACTGGCTACTACTTAGTAAATCTTAACAAGTTCAATATGTTCGTAACTAGTACTGTTGTTTCCATTAAATAGGCTGAATTGAGTGCTAGTATTGAGATAAGAGTGAATAAGGCTTGGTTCAATGGGCTTGTAGAAATAAAAGACCTACCTATGTGTTGACTTGTCATATTGATGAGTAGTAATGATTACGGGAATAAGGTACGTTTTAACAAGCTTACAAGGAGTGAGCTATTGGAACAGTTCAAAGGTACGAACGAATGCCCTTGAAACTCGTCAATTGCTAGTTCCCGGTTCGCTCTATCTCCATTGGACTGTTGCCCCATTTCAGTGGACCCTGGTCTGATGATCCAATGGTTAGTGTGGACCCTATGCCCACATGTGTGTAATGATTTCGACTTCGAGTATCCAGTTTTGGTCCTATTCAATTCTAGTTCTGCTCTTGCTCAAGCACTTGGTTTTGTCGCTCCTTCATTTCATCCTGTTTAAGCGCCATTTTCTCGTCAGAAGATAGAGCCCTGTTGTTCACATACGTGATATTGATTTACCAAAGTTACCACCAAACAAGATCGATTGATCGATGGATGGGTTACCCGGTTCGGAGCTGGTACTCGGGTTCGTTGCACCAGATTAGAGTAGAGACCCACTAACTCCACTAACGATTAAACTAACCACTCCAGAAGCTCCAGTCAGTGCATGAAGTGAAGGAAGCTCTTCTCTGTTACAGAAAAAAGCTCTAGTCCATGGAAGCTCTAGTCGGTCCATGAATGAAGTTCTGGTCAGTGCAGGAAGCTCTAGTCAGACAGTGCAGCTCGGCATTTACAGTCTAATTGACTGGTGGTCGCCAATAAATAGGTGGTCATATAGCCAATTCGATAGCTGATCATTGTAAGCCGGTGGTGTGGTCATAGCTCGGCTTGGATCCCGGGCGCGGTTGGGCAAACAGTCATAGCCCAGAGACAATCATTTACAGTCTCATTGCCAGGAGGTCAACGATAGCCAGTTTCATTCCCAGGAGGTTTCATTGCTAGCCGGCCAGCCAACTCAGAAGACTAATCAGTTTAGAGAATCCAATCAATCAACTTGCCTCCCCAGAAGACTAATCAGTTTAGAGAATCCAATCGAGTCAACTCGCCTCTCCCGGAAGATGGTTCAGTTGGAACTCGCTCTCCCGGAAGATGCAATAAAGTAAGAGAGCTAGTTATTCTGTCTGGCAATGCTGGGTACGAGAGCTGGTAATGCTGGGGCCGTGAGGGAGTTTATTGGGCCTTGAGAAGGGGAATGGATGGATGGGTACGTGGGATGTGGATATGATGGGGAATGAACTTATGCTTCGATGGGGACAAGCTATGGGGAATGATGGGTACGTGAGATGGTTATCAAGTAAGAAATCTAATTAGTCTTTCTATGAATGATGGGGACAAGCTATGGGGAATGATGGGTACGTGTTAATAATTGGGACGTGAGATGGGTCAGTTGTAACACCTCTCCCGGAAGCCATTGGGCTGTAGTCCGTCCGTGAGAGACCCTTTCGTGGAAGAAGTGGGCAGTCATCATTCGTGCGTAGGAGACCTTCCCTTAGAAGATGCTTCGATTCATCCGTAGGAGACCCTCTCTTAGTTGGTAAGACGTATTTGGTGTCCGGTTGAATCTAAAGATATATATAAAGTGAGGAGCGAATATGGATCTCGACATGGCTATGGATCTTTACCCGTTGGTGGGACAAGAAGAGATACCGGGCAAGGTGGTGGTTCTAGGACAGTAAGGGAGGGGCTAGGTCACCGGCGTAACCAACTGGATACGCGACCTTTGCCTTAGCCACCCTTGCTTCTGGGTATGGGTATATATTTGGATCACGATCAAAGGCTCTGGATCTTTTGACTGAACACCAGGTTAACCCTTACCCGCATGGAGAGCAGGTAAGTCTATTCCTATCGATCATGAAGGTAAGAATACCTATCACGATCACTATATTCAGATATGTGCTACTACTACTATCCAGGTGCAGCAAAGCTAGGTGGTCTACTACTTAGGGGGAAAGATATATTTCTGCTTCCATCGGAATAGACTGAAAACCCTATTTTGAAACAAGTTAAAGGTATCAATTTATCCCTCGCTAACGAAGGTCTGGGTCTCGTTCTGTACCTAGGTATGGATCTCTATCATCACTAAGGTCAGGCAGAGAATCTGCTGCGGCTACGACCTGGAACCATACGAAGGGATGCAAGGATTAAAGGGTCTCGATAACGTGGTTGGGATGCTTCGGGGTATCGATCTGGAGCTACTGCATATGCGACTGGGTAACCTGGGTATAGAAGCTATGGATTTACTGTGTATGGATCATTGGCTAAGGCTGGCTTAGATGGGCTTAACTTAGACCGGCTTAGTATATGGCTTAATCCACATAATCTACTGGATCCACTAAGTCAACAGCCTATACCCCTGTCCCTTTCCCTGCCCTTGCTTTGGGTATGGATCTTTCACTGGATCAATGACTGGATCTTAGAGATAGATCTGTAAATGGAACCAAGCAAGGGTATACTGTTGGATCCGGGTAGCCAGTGATAGATCTTGATATGCTGCTAGCTCGTATAATGATCTATAGGTTATGGATCAAGTACTGGATATGCTTACTCTGCTACCGTAGCCTTTGTAGCCTTTGCATATGGTGCTGGTTGTGGTATATAAGCTGAAACAGGTTCGGATCTTTAGGTACTTATACCGAAACTGGGTCTTTATCTGATGCATCCGTATATGGCTATAGATCTGTCTCTGCATCTGTCTATACTTCTCCTGCTTATGGGACTGGAACTACTGTGGTAAACTGAATAACATCTATGATATGCTGCTTCACTTCACCCTGCTGATTGATTCACTAAAGTCAGACCCACTATATTGGATGGAAGGAAGGTGGTTCTACCTTACATGCATGAAATCATAGATTTTACTATAGAAAAGTGCAAGTTCTCGACCTCAGATGAATCATATGCCTAAGAACCCGTCCAAACACTTGCGTGCTTTTATAAAATACGCGTTTCGGAAGGTTTTGAGGTTCGCTTTGCCCCTTGACTTTAGCGGATTAAGGCATCCCCAGCCAAAGACTATGGTAATTATGAGGCGCGGAGCGATTTGACTATAGAACAAAGAGAGTTATTGAACCCAGATTAACCCATCCCTGTTGGAATCCCCAAGCACCCATCTTTTATTTCTAAAATACGCGTCTGGCGAAGGCTTTTGGGATCGATCGGACCAACCCGACCTGGGTGCCTGCCCACAACCTATCTTAATAAGGAGCCCGGAATAAGGCACGGAGTGAACAGGCCAATTGGGCAGGACGGGCCTTCGAGAAAGAACAATTGCGGACATATTTGATTACCACTATTTATATTTCTTTATACTTTGCCATTACTTAAGAATTCTTACCAACCCACCCACCTGCACCAACTTAGATATACTGCCTACCCCACTTACTTATTGTATGCTCCAACCTATGACTATTACCTTTAGATGCCGGAAGGGCTACTCTTTTGGACAGCTAATAACAACAGTCTCGGATGGATCATTGAATCGTTGGAACTTATGACCTCTTTTATTTAGGAACTACCTGTAGCCAGCAAATATTTTAAGAGCGATCGGCTTGCTTGCCTGGGTGCGTGTGTGGGCTGAACATATTTATTGCTCCTTACTTTCTTAATACTATTTTACTTTACTTACGTGCATCCACCTGTTCAGACTTTACTTACCCCTTTACCCTATACCTACCCTGGCTTCCTTAGTCCTGCTGGCAGTATATAAAGCAATCAACTTGGACATCAACTTGCTTCTTTGATATCAACTTGTCCTTCCACTCAGCACTGGACTGAACCCTGGAATCCTACCAGCAGGATGATCTCCTACCGGCATCGAGTGATACCTGGCATCAACTCTTGGGATCGAGTACCAGCATCGAGTGCATTGACTCTTTCGAGTGATGGAAACCCCTAATATATATTGGGCATTGAAACCTGGCATTTCAACTTGACATGAGAGTACCGTCATCTGGTGGATCAACACCAGTATTGAGTACCGGCATCTACACCTGGATTACTGGCTCTCGACTATGATTGACTGATTGGCACGGACTATTACATACAACTCCTTGCCCTGCAGCTAAGGCAGTCGCAGGAGAAGCTAAGAAAGTATTGATCCAGTCGTTGATCCTGCAGCTTATCCAGTCGAATAAGCACCTAAAAGGTAGATACAGAGCCGCTGATAAAACTGGGGCAGACCTTCGTGATCGATAGCGAGATCCAGTTTACCCATAAGCAAGGACAGGTACACCAATCCAATAGCGTAGGCGGCATAGCCAGTGGTTTACCCATATCTTATGCAAGGGCGGAGGTAGCAAGTGAAAGTACTCATTCTCGCTAATACCTGTTCTCCCTCGCTAACCAGTGCTTATCTGCCAGTTATTACTTATCTGTTCATACCAGTTATTATCCATAGTCCTGCTGGCCTGCAAATCCTTAAGCGACAGCGGGTAGAGTTATCAGTAGTATTCGAATACCTAAGCAATTCATAGTAGTACCCCAGATACCTAACATGATTCGAAATTATGTGCACATGAGTTGACCGAACACGGGTTCCCGGTAACTTCAACAGTGTTTTAGTGGCGCTTTATTTTTGGCAAATTGTTCGGGCACGCACTCGCTTTTAATTAACAATTTGGAGAGGAGAGAGCCCTAACAGTTTAGGAATTGTGCTTTAAAGCTGGAGGGTAAGAGGAAAAGCACTTTTGTAGCTCAGTCTATTAACCGTCCGACTAAACTTATCCTCCTATTAAGTCCCATGTTAAAATAGTTGGCTTTTCAGGGATCTTCACTCGTAGCACCGAAAACCTATAGTCTGGGAAAACAGCAGGAACCAGATGAATTCGCTGCACTGGGTACAAATACCGAACTGGTTGGCCGGAGATGCACCGGAATATAAGAACCACCGAAGCAGTTGAAAACCCTCTCATCCTCTATTGCAGGAGTTTAGGCTACAGGTTTAACAAGCCTGATCCCGCTCTTTATTTCCGTGGCAGCGGAGCGGATTCCATTTTCGTGGGTTAGCTGCGGAGACAACCTGACTCGAGTTGGTCTCCCACAAGTCCTGGGCTGGGACCCCGGTAAGTCCCCCGCCCGAACGACCATTTTACTTCTGCTGAGCCCGGTAACCAACACTAAAGCCTACTTTTAAGAATCGACCGGATATAGCTACTATAAGACTGGATTCTGCGAGAAAGGTTGACCGATTCGGACCACCATAGATAGCAGTTCGAAATATTATATACATAATAGCTGACGCACTTAGCAGCGACACAACTCCGCTTTAGACACTTAGTAGCGACCGAGGGCTAAGAGAAATTCCATTGTGCGTGTTTATTTGGTTGCTAGACACAAAACTGAGCTACTTGCTTCATATTTCCAAGCAAATATTAGGCTTAGTAGTGGGGACCGCGAGATAGAGAAGACTGGATTCTGAAAAGCTGCTTCTTAGGTACTTTAGCATTAGCCAAATCGAGCCATGTCAGGGAACTGCTTTGATTGGTCGTTCTTCAGCATTTTAAGGATCATCATTTTAAGGATAAATATTTATTGTTTTTGCCTTTTCGTCTCATTCGCTCCTCGTTCCCTGGAAGCTTGCTTGCTGGTCCTCGCATTATAAATCCGCTCTTCCGAAACCTAATTTGCTTTGATCTTCTAGATGCTGTTCAAAACTCGGGTCATGTTCCCCCGATGTGCCTGCTTCAAGTTCCCCCTCTCGCCCAAACCCACTTCATGCTGGAGGTCATTAGAGATGGAATCCGCACATCATTGGGACAATGGAATCTTATTAGGGATAGCTATCTATGGCCAACAAGCGGGAAAGATGGAGAAACTAGCGGTCCTCTCGCCTTACTTGACCGAACCAATAGTTCTATGTTTTGGAACTAACGGATGGATGGAGGTAGTTTGAACATATCAGATACTGGGCCATGCAACACTAAAGCCTCATTTATACAGGTGCGCAGAGATGGAGTAAAGTGGTTCCGCTCAGAACCGGAGAAATTACGCACTATTTGAAAAAGACTTACTAATGAATAGATTCATTGAACTGATAATAGCTAGAGTAATTAGACTGAAAGGACAATGACTCGTACGTATCCTTTCCTAGAGAGAGTAATTAGACTGAAAGTGCCTTTACTCGTGCTATGAATCATACATACTATAAGGTACAGATACGTACTTTCCTGGATAGATGAATTGGCCTGAAAGGACAAAGATGTTATCCTTGATGAGTTGGTGGGATCTAATCTCCTTGATGGGCTTTTTTTCTGGGTGGGATAAAGGAAGGATACCGGGCCCGAGGAAGGCGTAGCTTGCTTGGATAGGATATGGATTTTCTTTCTTGGGCAAGGCGGGTAACTCTATTATCCCATAAGTCTCCTAACAGCCCGAAGGGGATCTCATGGTCCGGTAGCGAGGCTGGGCATGAGAGCGGTAGAGAGGTCTTTCCTTCTGGGCATGAGAGCAACTCATGCAGGACCGGCTGTCCTTCCTTCTGGGCATGAGAGCTTATAGATGGTTTGGCTACAAAGGCATGAGAATGTGTTTCATGTCACTTTCCTTTTCTACTCGAGAGCAACCAACCTTTCAGCAGCTAGGGTAATTGGGCTAGCGGTATTGGGCTATTCTATAGAGATCGGATCCTTTCTATTTCTACTCATGAGGCGAGGATATTTCTATAGCTTTACGAAGGCATGAGAGCAACCAGCATTTCTATTTCCTAGGCATGAGAGCTTATATATGTTAGCTGGGCATAAGAGCAACAACCTGCCTTTCATTAGCTGGGGTGGGCATGAGAGATCGGATCCTTTCCGGTAGTAGATAGGCATGAGAGCATTATAGCTTCAGGACCTTTCCTGGGCCTACTATAGGAAGGGCTAACTCCTTTATTGATAGCAAAAGAGTTAGCTTGGCTGGGCGATGGGAAAGATGGCGGCTTGAGAAGCCATAAACCGCCTCGTAAAAGCCACTCCCTCGTGAAAGCCTTTCCCCCAAGAATACATTCGCTTCCTTGCCTTAACGCAGGATGGAAGACCTTCCTTAGCTAGTGCAGGACGGGCTAACGGGTGGGGTTTCTCACTGACCTTTACTTTGGCTAACTAAGATGGCACAACCATGCCTTTATTTTGGCTAACAAGGAAGGGAACAGAGGTAACTAAACCATGCCTAAAGAGGAAGGGTGATACCACTTAAACAATACGATGGATTTATCTCCTCCCCCTCCGTTGTAAGGGGAGCGATTTCTCTCCTATTTTAGGGACTGATACAATCCACTTTTCGATATTCTAACCATATCTCGGTTTCTAACCATAACAGCAGCAGCAATAACCTTCCACCCACAGCAGCAGCAGCAGCAATACCTTACCGGAATGGCCCACCTTACCGGGATGGCCCACCTTGATTTACGGGCTTATACTACCGGGCTTATACAACGGGCTTATACAACGACTACGGGTACGGGCTCATGATTAATACGACTTATACGGGCTTAAATGTGTATCCTTCCTGCTAGATCAAATATCCTTCAATATCAAATCGTAATTTCCATTAGTAAACCATGCTAGCTAGTCAACCATCCCAACCAACCTACCCATTGCTGGTTATCACTGGGTCCGAACCTTTCTGGTGGGATTCCTAGTCTCTGGTGGGCTGGTGAGCAAAGGAAAGTAATCATATCAGTCTCAGTATTACCGCTTCTCGTGGGCGGGCTATTCTTTAGTCCTTACCTTCCACAGATAATATCCTTCCTGCTAGTGCAGAGCGTAGCGAGTATGGCCTTGTACTTAATATGAATACCTTACCTTTCTCTTCCACTCGAAAGTATTTTTGAAAGGTATTTCCAAAAGTGTTTCCATTACTATCCACGGCCCTGCTTTCCCCACTGCTTTCCTCAGCCCCGCTTTCCCCAGATGAAAGTCGCTTTCCCCACCATAAGCAAGCTTTACGGGCACCCACCCTAAACTATAGCTTATACCTTTCATTATCGCACATTACCGCACATTACCTTTACTATCCACAGCAGCGTCTTTAGCAGCAATAGTAAGTCCCCAACAGATTGGATAAGAAGGAGACAACTAACCCCAACAGACTATCCCCAACCTAAGGAAGATAAAAGCCCTCTACTATAAAAGAAAGATAGATATAGATACTTTTCACGTACCTTTTCTAACCGCACATAACCGCACATAACCGCTTCTAACCGCAATAACCGCTACTCGAATGGCTTGTACTCGATGGCTTGTACTCGAACTCTATCCTTACTGGCTAATTACTGGCATCTATATCTATCTATTTAATTACTTCTTCACTGGCTTCTATCCCCAACAGCACATTTCCACTAATATCCCACTGCCTGACTCTGAGGGGAGTACTCCGTGTATTACATATAAATTAAGCAATCCACGTATTTATGCCGAAGGTCCTGAACCGGAATGTACTGCCGTATGTTTCCTTCTGATGGCGAACGTATGAAGGCGAACGTAGGTACACGCACGCACGCTCGGTCTCCACCCACACCTTCCACAGACTACTGGTACGGGCTCATTATTAGTACTACTTATACGGGCTAAAGACTACTTTTACGGCTAAAGACTACTATATGGTATCACGGTATCACGGAGAAGGTCTAACGGTCTCGAAGATACGAATACTGCTCCCTGCCGGTCGCATTAACCCAACACTACTGCTCCCGTTCAGACTACTGGCTCATACTACTACGACTACAGGAAGGCATTAAGGAATTAAGGCTGGCTCAATATCCATCCCCACCAGACCTTCCCCACCAGACCTTCTCTTCCACCCGAAAGTATCTTTATCTTTAGTCATCTTGCTTAGCCATTCTGCCTAGTGAATGAGGTACTTTTCTAGAGGGAAACAGATATTGAATATCAATGAATATCTTTGATGGCAGTTCATGAGGCACATAAGGAAGGCATTAAGGCTGGAATTAAGGCATTCCCCAACAACCAACCAACTCACGGTCTCAAGGAGAAGGTCTAACCCAGTTAGGCAAGTCATAAGGAAGGCAACTGATATGATATCCATTAGCCCTTTGGGAATATGGATTGGTCTAACCCTGTTGATGGAGACAGATTTATGAGACTGATAGGGAAGGAGAACAAATACAGATACCAGTCCTGATCGAATATCCTTCCTGATCGAAAAGGGAAGGAGAACAAATACAGATACAGATGAGAACAAATACTGATAGGGAAGGAGAACAAAGTGCTTCCACGCATAAACGCTTCCACTGAATCTAGCCATATGCTGAGATAACAGGTAACTTAATCATAGATAAAGAGGACGGGCACTGGTAGACGACTCACTCACGGTCTCACAGATAATATCCTTCTGATAGGGAGACAGATACTTAAACGTCTATCAACTTTATAGGGGGCGAATTCACCCGTTTTTTCCCCCTAGAATGAGCCCTTTCCCCCTAGTTGGTTCTCCATAGTTGAAGAATAACTAATCCACCACTACTATTGGGAAGGAGACTGATGGATACAAATTTATGAGACTGATAGGGAAGGATACAGATCTACCACTTAAACTCTATTAACAAAAACGACGAAAGATTAACTCGATGGAAGAGAATGAGATCTCTCTTTCTTGACAATATTCTCTTATCCTCTAAATTATCCTCAATAATTATCAATTCTAGATTTTGGCATTCATGGGAAGTCAGTGTGATTCCCCCTTTATTCATTCATTTTTACGAGAAGGAAACATTTTGAAAGCTCAACGGGATTTGGAGAAACAGATGGAGGAGGTGCAGCAAGTCATCATAAAGGAAGGCACAAATGAGGAGCTGACTCAGAGAGAGGAAATGCTAAGAGAGCATATGGAAACTAGGGAGAAACAAGAAGAAATTCTTTGGACACAGAAATCCAGAATCAGGTGGCTCAAAGAAGGGGACATGAACTCTAGGTTCTTCCACGACTCTATGATTAATAGAAGACATATAAACAAAATAACTTCGCTGCATAACGCTCAAGGGGAAAAACTGGAGGCTCATGGGGACATCAAAATAGAGCTCAAATCATACTATCATCAGCTCCTCTCTGAGCCGGATGTAGAGAGAAAGGATGCCATAAGATCCATCTTGCAACACATTCCCCAGATGGTCACCCCTGAGCAGAATGCTAGCTTGATGAGAGAAGTTACCTTCGAAGAAGTAGAACTAGTGGTTATGGAGATGGCAACAGGGAAATCCCTAGGTCCGGACGGCTTAACAACTGACTTCTTTCAAAACTGCTGGTCAGTTGTGGGCAGAGAGGTCTGGAAGGTAGTGGAAGATTCAAGGGCCACGCCAGGTATATTGCAGGCTCTCAATGCCACCTTCCTCATGCTCATCCCCAAAGAAGAGAGTGCTAATACTCCGGACAAATTAAGGCTGATCTCGTTATGCAATGTAATCTATAAAATCATCTCAAAAGTCATTGCAAACAGACTAAAACCCATCATGTCCCGATTCACCTCTCATGAGCAGGGAGGCTACATTGAAGGAAGACAGATTCTAGACGGTATCATACCTTACTCCGCTTTCGTGCGAGTGACTGGAAGACAAAACGGCCCACCTTTCCAGCGCCATTCGACACATCGAACGGATAGAGCGCCTCTGGGTATGGGTCTTTTCGGTTATTCCCATTATGGCCCCCGGTTATGGATCTTCCCTCGGGCGGGGTACGGTTCTTCATCTGAATGTCTTCGTCCGGGCCCCCATAATATAGGCTGCACGCCTGCTTTTCCGGCTCCTATGAATATGGATTCGGCCCAGCTCTTTTAACCATTTCTTTAGTTAGTAATTCACCTTCCGATTCTAGCTTTACTGTGGGATATTCATATTCATTTGACCCACTTCTTTCACCCTCTTCTGCGGATCCTGGGGGGCCCGAATCTTCCTTGTCGCATAGGAATTGGGAAAGGCCAGCAATAGATTTAAGTACCATCAAACAAAAAGCAGAATTGGAGGGAGATGTGCAATGGATGGTCCAGAAGTACGAGAAAAGAAAGAACAACGATCTTAGAAAATCAAACTGAGCATTCATTCCAAAATCACTTATATAAGGACGAGCAACAACTATCGGGTGGGTAAGGGCGATAGACATTTATTCTTTCCCGCCCACTGATAGATCGTCGTTCGTTTCCTACACATCCGGCGCACAAACAAACGAAACGGCGGAGAAAGACAACCGAAGGGCAGATCTCATTCGTTGTTTCTCTGCTCAAGCCCCTCTAACCCGGGATACATTCATTTCGTTCTGTACTGTTCGTCGGGAATTGATTCTGTTCGAGCACGGGAAAAGGCAATCTCATTCACCAATTTCATTTCGTCCTTGGCTCAGCGGCGATGCATGTCAAATCTCACGCACGATCCTGCCCGCTTTTTCCCACTCGGGCCGGCTGGAGTTCATCTAGGGAGAGGCTTACCCGGCTTCCTTCGTGTATACATCGCCCGGTTGGAGTCAGCTATCAGGCTTGCCTGGCTTTATTGATTGGCCGGAGAAGGTCCCGGTCTCATTCCTTATTAAATAAAGTCAATGGCGAATACTCGTCCCCTCTTGTTCCCGCTATTGAAACCTATGATCTGTAGATAGATGTGAAGTGTCCATCCATGTCGCGGTTATGGCGCTTGGATTGGTGCAATGAGATTCCTGTCAAGAGGGAAACCCAGAAAGAAGCCGTATCCCTTTCTCTTATCTTCATTGCAACTGGACAGAGTGGGTGGGTTAGGGTCCTCGCCCCTGCATTCTCTTCACGGCCAGATGTATCCCAGTTGTCCGTCCGTTTGATGGATGACGGAAGTACCATGCTCGTTGTTGTAGAATCCATAAAATTATGTTTAGTAATTGGACTAGCCCCCCCATCTTAGAACCGGAATGAAAGGAAGGGAGGAATATTATGAATAATGATGCAGTTAATCATTCGGGAAGATCCGGCTGGAAGAACCACCCGGTAAGATAAGAGGCTCGAAATAGGCATGGAGATGGGAATGATAGATTCTAGTAAGGTAAGGACCCCCTCTTTCCGAAAACTCCTCCCTCCAACCGGCCCCCTCCAACTCTCTGAAAACCCCTCCCTCCGACTTGGGAATGAATAGATATCATAGGGACGGGGAATCCATTCGAGCCAAGCTTTAAAGTGAAAAAAAGAGAAAATCCAGTTTCATTTCCCGATGATAGATTACCTTTCTTTGTGGGTCCACCTTAGAAGACAACACCTATTTCGGCATATCCCGGTAAGCAGCTTAAGAAACCGAAAAGCGGATAAGATACCTGTTTTCTCTTGGTGCGCCTAACACTGCTAAATCATCCGTTCGTTGAACCGCCTCACCTTACGCTCACTACTACGTTGTCTGTTGTCCGTCCGTTGTAGCTGTAGCTGTATCCGTTGTTGTTGCCGTAGCTGTTGCCGAAGCTGTAGCCTGGCCCCACCCCCATGTGAGCTCTGGGCATTGTTTCCTGAAGGCGTGTAATGAGGATGGTTTACTGAAAGTGAAATGGTCCTTCCTGAATGTCCTGGGCGTTTCCAGAATGGGTAAAGCGGATTGAAGGGGCTTGAACTGAATAACTCTGGAGAATTGACTGTTACATATTTCTCTCTTGGGTCAGTATGGCTCCGTCCGGTGTACCGCCTATAGCGTAAGATGGGTGCCCGATCAGTTGATCAGCTTGCATTCTATTATATATGTTATTATACAACAATTGGCTCATAAACTTATAAAAGAGGTGCCATCGTAAGTAATCATCGTGCATTGAAAATAGAAAATATGTTGTTGTGTAAGAAAACCTAGTTGTAATGAGCCCTAGTTGGATCTATCTATATGAGCATTACATATATAGTTGTTTAACTTGTATTGTCATTGTTTGTTGTTTGGTTGGGACAGATTTCACAAAACCTTCTCATTGGGCTTTTTGCCATAGTCACTATCTCATTTGTATGGTGAGGAATAACCCAACAAGAGGAAATAGTTGATGTCGCTAGTTGCCAGGAGGTGATCCAACCCAGTCCCAGTGGTTTACATAAATATAGTCTACCAATAGGCCAATAGTCAGTAAGTAGGCCATAAGTCAGTAGTCAGTGAGTGCCCAGGAGATTCCATTGTTGCTAGCCGGTCAGCCAATAGCCACCAGGGTGTCCCAGTAACATTGTTGTACAGCCGATACTTGCATATATATACGTTCCTTCTTTAGAGGTATGCTGTGTTGGGGGGTGGGACCAGACCACCAGCAAACAGGTTGAGTGCAGGCCAAAAGTTTGCTTGGAACTACACACTATCAATCAGTAAAAACTTCTTTGCTCGTTTTGTCTATATATGGATATTTCAGATCTACGAACTTGTCCATTTTGGTTATCCTTTTATGTGAGTTATGTAAACAGGATAGGAGTTCTACGTGACTACCAGATCTCGATTCACTGTGCCCAGGCAGGACGTGTTGCCAAGTTCTCCATAACCCATACTAGTTGAAGTGATCCTTATTAGCCTTACCTCAGTACAACCTTTGAATAGAAAATCTCCCCACCATGCTTGTTGGTTCGGGGGAATATTTCCAAAACCTTATTGGCGTTTTGTCTTCTTTGTAACAACCTAATTTGGATGGGTTCGATGAATCATATACTATTGGGAAATAAAATGGAGATTCTTCTTACTCAACTATACCTTTTCATGATGTTTCTCTCTGATAGCCAGGATCCCTTATAAACCCAGACCACCATACATGTATACTAGACCTCAGGGGGAAGGAACTAGAGCTCTTCTTAAGGTTCCTACGTGCCCAGGAAGTGAGTGAGTGAGGTTCGTCAGTAAGAAGGGTGGTCATTCCCACCCAAGAGCCCCAAGCCCATTCGTTGTTCGTTTGGTTGGTAGAGGACTCCTGACTCCTCTCCTGGCTGGGACCTACTAATCTATGAGATAATCAATATCTATTCCTGGTATCCATGGGAGCTCTAATCCACTTCCCCATAGGCTACTACTCTGCTGCTAATACAATAAAAAAAAAGGGTAAGTTATAGATGTAATTCTCCATATTCTTGAAGAAGGGTTAGTGACACTCATATAGTGAGCTGTAGTCTGCAGAGTCTGATAGGTATGCCCTTGCACTCCTTCCCACTTCCATAGCTGAGAGGAAGGAGAAATAAGTTACCCTATTGGGGTGAAACCAGAAGACATTGGTCGGAGCTTAGTTGGAGCCATGTTGGTTACTTCACGAGCATATACATGAGGCAGCGATCCAGGTGTTGTAGATGCCGATACTACATGCCAAGTGTCGATGCCCTCTTGTCTATTTTGGACCCGATAGAACATTTCTTTCTTGGACGAATGACTGCTTGAACGTTGGCAGCCTTACCGATCGAGACAGAACACAAGGGGCCTAATCCATGGGCCTAATCACAGGAAGGGGCCTACTACAGAGCTACTACAGGCTACAGGGAGGAGTCTACTCAGCTACACATAGAGCTACTCACAGAGGATACACGTAGAGCTACACTGAGAGATACTCACAGGGCCTAATCACTGGGAGGGGCACTTACAACATCTACTGAGATGGGCTACAGTTATTGATTGTGATAGCCCAATCTTCGAGATAGGCGATCCCACGGACGGACAAATGACAGACTCAACCACTGGCCCAGAGGAAGGAGATGGCCCCCATGAGAGAGAACCGAGGAACCTGAACAACGTGCCACATCCACCCAACACGGGAATAAGCTACGGGAAAAGGTACGAGACGGGAAGGGCCGAGTGAGTGAGGCACAGCCGTGGGGTGGGGACTTTACCAATATACAATAGCCAATACTCTATGCTGCTACTTTATGCTGCCACTATACGTTGGCACTCAATGTCCGGTGTTGACGCTGCTGGTACTCAATCCAGGAGTCTTTGTCGATCCCAAGAGTTCAAGATGTCGATGTCAGGAGTCAATTTATTCTTGTCTGGTTGCGAACCGATGGAGACGATGCTTACTTACGATTCACCTGTTTGAGGTTCATCCCCATACACCTCGTATCTTTAAACCTAGGGAGTTAGTGCCTGTAGGGGTCATGCGTTATTTACGATGCACCTTAGGATACTCAAAAGACACATTGTGCTTGTCAGATAGTAGGTAGTGACAGTCAAAGAAAAGCTGCTCTGGAAGAAAGAAGGTCCTTATTGATTGCACACTTAGGGGTTACCGCAGACGAATTAAAGACGTCTAACGAGAGGAGAAGTGACTAAGAATGCTCGCCTGCTGATACCTTCGACCTTTTACTTTCGTACTTGAATGCTCAGTTCGGCATGGATAGAGGAATGAATCTTCTGATGCTGCTGCTATCCGGAAGGAGCGAGCGGCCAGAGGAGATGTAGCGCCCAGCGTGAGGTGCACCCTCAAGCTCCACCATCCCAAGTTGCTACCGGACAAGAGAGATGTTTCCAAGTTGCCACAATAACGAGATATTGAGTTAAAGTTGTCACTAGACGGGAGAGAGCCAAGTTCCCGACAGACGAGGAGATATTGAGTTCACCCAACCAAGTAGACACAGATAGAGAAATGAATGCTGCTGCTGGCCGTATCGGAACGGCCAGGGAGAGGTAAGACACTTACAGCCCATTCCCCTCCTTCCTACACCCATCCAAAGTACCCTTACCGCTAGAAGAAAAGTCCGCCAAGTTTGCGTAAAGCACCCGCCCAGTCCGATCAGTACGCCCAGTACGCCAAGTCCGCCAGATGAGAAAAGAGAAGTCCCCCTTCAATCCATACCCGAGAGAGAAGTTTCCCATCATAGCTAGAGAGATGTACACCATGCGACATAGAGTGAATGGCTAGACGTGTTGCTAGAGGGAGGTGACTAGCTCGTGGGTGGGAAAAGGGGACTATGTGCTGTGAACGACGGCTATGTGCATGCTGTTAATGACGGCTAGGCGATACCTTCATACCAAGAGCGAGTTACTGTACCAAGGCTGAGTGTCAGGAGAGTGCCAAGTAGAAGTTTGATGAGGCAGAGGTTTGTCTGAGGCGGCATAGTTTTTTCGAAGAATAGTCCAAAGGGGTATTATTTTAATGATGGACTCTTGTATCGACAGCATCGAGTAGCATAATGAGTAGCATTATGAGTAGCGGCATCGTCCAATACTACTCCTGGCTCGCCCATAGCATCGACACCTGGGATCGCCTGCATGGACTCCTGGGTCGAGTAGCAGGATCGCCACCTGTATAACTACCGGGCACGTACAACAGTACTTGGCAACGTGGCACGGAATATAGGATATGAACAACTGGGTACATACTAATGGTTAATGCACCGAGTATAGCATCCCATGAGAGTATAGGTTCAATGACTATAGGTTCCATCCATGCACTGACCCTATTTCTAGCTTGAGTAGAGCTATAACTGACCGTAGCATCGAGGCACTGACTGTCTGTATGCAGCCCAGCGCAGTAGCTCAAAACTGAGTATCCAGGCTGAATAGCCCATTTGAAAAGTCCATTTGAATAGCGCAGTAGCCAAAGTTGAGTAAAAAGGATCCAGGCGTAGTAAACCAAAGCAAGCAATTACCGGCTGAAAATGAGGGACTACGGGCTATGACCTTTCTAGCGATGACCTAATGGCACTGACTAGCTGAATGACTGACTAGAGCTTCTAGCAATTACTTTACTAGATCTATTAGCGCGATGACCCACCTTCTAGCTCTGACCTTAGGGCTGCTTCTATTATACTGGCTATGATCATCAAAAAAGGGTGAATCATATATAACGAGCTGTCGTACACCTCGCTCTTGTTGTGATATAATGCTAACCTGCTCCAATCCACAATCTAGGCAGCTTAGTAACCTAACTCTATAAACGCGTCTAAGCATTCTATTATGTTTGCAACATATCCTTTCTCTCGGCTATGGCCTTAGGCTATAACTACCAGCCATTGGCTCTCGGCCATGACAACTGGCAAGTCTTCCCGGCTATGTGCTATGTATTGGCAATAACCCCTGACAATGAAATACTACTTGGCACAGAGTAAAGCTTGTAGCTGCACTACTGAGTATAGCTTGTATCACTGACAAGAGCTTCTAGCGATGACTGATAGCAATGAGACCGGCAATGAGAAAAGGGCAAGTACTCCCGGGAATTACTGGGTATCTATCTACAATGATCAACTAAGATATTTCCTACTGGCTCTGATTGGCAGCATCAAATATGACCTGCTGACTCTGATCTAATAAAGGACTCCTTCCTGTCTAGGACTATTGGCTATGATCGGCAGGCAATACTCTCTGGCAGGGATGCATGCCATCGTCCAGCCATTCATACTCTCTACCATCGAAGCAAGTCCCCAAAATATAAAGGGGAGCCATTCCGTGATATTCAGTGATTCCTGGCTGAATGAATCTTGCTAGCCAGAGAGACAGCAGAGGAATATATATTATTTACGAGCATTCCCGCGATCATGGATAACCACCTAGGGCTAAGGTGCATTATATAATAAAGATGTGCTTTTCTCCCTGCTGCTGAGTCTATGCATAATCCACTGAACTTCTGAATTACTGAATCTGCTAGGGGGTGCTGAACCAACAGACTCGACTGGATCAACTAGCCTTGCTATTGGTGAAGCTCGGTCTCGGTGTCGCTACTGGACTGGCTCTAGATAGAACAACTGCGTATAGATCTGCAGCCAATAGTCATAGAACCTAGTCTTAGTACCCAGTAATAGCCAGCTTGTCATTGCCGAGAGAGATACAGAAGTGCTTGTTTATAGCCGCTAGTACTTGCCGGGAGTACTCGCTTGAAGGAAAGTCAGTGGCACACATAGTAAGTTCTCATTGCCGGTTCTCTTTGCTGATAGCCAATAGTTTATACAGGAGTCATAGTCGATGCCGGGAGTATTTGCCACTAGTTGAGGTCAGGATTCGATGCCGGTACTCGATCCAGGTGTAAATGCACTCAATGCCAGGTGCCAATACCAGGTTTCCATGCACTCGATCCAAGAGTAGATCCCAGGTTTCAGTGACAGTCATAGCCCGTAGGCAACAGTCTCATAGACAGTCAGTGATAGAAATAACTCCGGTCAGTCAGTCTAGAATGAAGCTCTACTCAGCGAACCTATACTCAGTGCATTAAGCTCTAGTCTGTACCTAATAGTACGTGTGTGCCCACTAGTCATTCAGGAAGCGATGCCTGGACTCGATGCTCCTACTCGATCAGTCGATGGATGCCAAGAGTCGATGCTAATAGTCGATCCAGGAGTCAGTATGAGCTAGAAGGTAAGGTGCAGCATGAAGCTATGGTTAGTGCAGCTATAAACCTCTGGTCAGTGCCAAGTACTCATTTCCAATCGATTGATCATAGCCAATCTGAGATACCCAAAGGTGCTGATAGTCGGTAGTCGTTTAATGAAGTCTTAATTGCCGGGATTCATTGCTGATAGTTGATAGTCGCTAGTAATTGATGAGTTGGGATACTCAGCTACTCAGTTGGGCTTGGTTACTCAGAATTGGATACTCGGGCTGGGCTACTCTCTCTAGACTTGGACATTATACTCAGCTACTCTACACTGGGGTAGGATACTCTACTGGATGGAAGGAGCTCCCGGGATGGCTGCTGGGGGACATTGATTCTGTGAACGGATTCTGGGACATCGCCTCTATGCTCTAATTGCAAGTGAGTTTCCCATGTTATCACCGGGAGGGACGGTACGGGGCCCAATGAGTGAGTTAGGCATAGGGCCATTCCCTATAGCCAATACCCAGTAGCCAATAGATTGATAGCCGGTAACAATTGACGGTAGCAGATAGACAGTAGACAATACCCGCCCGGTTGCCACCTGGTTGCCCTTCATTGACAGCCAGAGGCTTAGCCGAGCATCACTGCCTTTCAGAGAACTTACAGGGAGAGGAAGTCAGAGGAGGTTCAGACTTCAGCTGCTTGCTTCTCTTACGATGATTCGATCTTACTTTTATATACGTAATAATACGCTTTTTATTCTTTTGAGGACCCGGATTATTCTTAGTAGTGCGCTTCAAACATTTTCTTATAACAGAGCTTCTGAGCTTTAAAGACAGATAGAGACTCAGTAATACTGTATATTTCCACAGGTGTAATTACGTATATAATGACTCTTCGTTTGCTGTCAGACCGATACTGTTACCGGAGCATGCTTTCATTCGGAAGGAAGCTGGACCGAGAGTTCTGTCACTTTCTCCCGCCAGGAAATAGGTTTCTCAGGGGTGAGTGAGGGCAAGGTGTTGGCAAGAGTAGCTCCTCGTTAATTCAGTATGGGTTACGTGGATGGAACAGCAAATTCCTTTCTTTTAGGTCGGTGATGCGCTTCTTGAACCAGATGGATACTCAATAGTCTATTTCGGCAAATAGAGGTATTTCCTCACTAATTGACCCTGGCGGTATGCCTTAGTCCTAATAGATATAGGAACAGACTTCGTACTCGGCGTACGCTATGTAAACTGATCTCGCTACCATCCCATCTTTATTATGATATTATGACTTGTAAGTACCGTCCTAGCCTAATGCCTCTAACCCTTAGGGAGGCTTACCCTTATCCCTTCGTTGCTGCTCCCAATAGTCTTCACTAACCTCTCGTGATTTCCATAAATACTCATATTTCGATAAGAGCTGAACATGTTCATCCAACTCTTTATCCCATTCCAAGTATTGAATCCAATAGGGTTTACACCGATCCAATCTCTCTTTGATCCAATTAAGTTCTCTCCAAAGTTCGCTTCCCTTCTCCTCGGAAGAAAGTTACCCATAAGTCTTCTCATAAAGATAACAAGAATAATAGGAATACCAAGGATAAGGATAACAAGACGTTCATCAAGGGTTTAATTAAAGTGTTGATATAGCGCGCTAAAATGGAACCACCATTGAGACAGTTTTCGAGATTGGTCATATACTCTTATTCAACCCAACCCTCCTTATGACTTGATTGGTTACATTATGCTTCAGCCCAACCTTTCCTTATGAATGATTTGATGAATGACTTGAATAAAGTGGGGCTGGTTTCATTCTTCCTCCTAGGAGGGAAAGCTGGGATAATGACCAGAGATTCACCGGATAGGAAAAGGATGAGCTATCAGGGGAGTACTTGACTTCTTTCTAATTTGATCTTTAACTAACTTGGTTGGTCCTTCCTCCCTAAATTTGTTAAACCTACCTGCTGACTTTTACGGTGAGAAAGTAACCAACCCTTATTGGGTCAGCAGGCTCAGCAACCAACCTTCATTGGGTCAGGCTCAATCGGCGGTACTTTATGGTAGCAAGGGAGGATGGTTTCCCCATGACTTTTTTCTCTTTCTCAAGAGAGAAAAAAAAGAGAAAGAGAAAGATCACCACTAGAAGCATAAGAAGCAAAGGTATAGGCACCAGCAGTGGATCCAGTTGATTCTGATCCAGTAGCATTTAATCCATGCCCGGCATAAGGACCACTAGCAGCATAGTTTCCCGTTCAATATCCAGATGATCCAGTCGATGAAGCAGTCGTTTCAGCACCGGTACCAGGAACCACCTATAGTGTAGACAGAAGCATAGGCAAGAGCAGAGGAAGCAAGGGTAGGTGCATCAGTAGAGTCTATTGATTCTGTTGATTATGATATTTATTCAGTAGTTTATGAAGCTGATTGAGTAGTTGATGAAGCTGCGGAATTACCTGTTCGAGCATATCCATTAGTATAACCAGATGCACCTAGGGCAAAGTAAGCATCGTATATAGAGGCATCTGTAGATTAAGCCCTTGATCCAGCTAAGATAGCACCAGGAGCAAAGCCAGTAGCAGATCCATACCCATAGCAATAACCAGATGCATAGCAACGTATATAGAAAGTACCAATAGCATATCAATATCCAGGTAAAGGTGAAGCAGTCGATTCTTCTGTGTACTCTGTGGATTAAGTACGATAAGTAGCATATGTAGTAGCATAGCTAACAACACTACTAGGCATAGGTTGGGACCGAGCAAAGGCATAAGTAGCAAAGCACGCAGCAGAGTACATAGCAAAGGTAGAAACAGTTCCAAAGCCAATCGATGACCTAGTTTCAGTTTCACTTGTTAAAGATCCTTTAGTTGCAAAGCCTAAAGTTCTTGCATATGCACGTGTTTGTTCTAATAAGTCTAGTTCTGGCATAGCCTATTTTCCATTGAAGTTCGAGCAGAAGATCAATTGTAGTTGAACCCGTTGATCGAATTGAAATGGCAACAGAAAAGAAAGCAGTACCCGCAATAGCTAGGAGGAAGGCACCCGTAGAGGTGGAGGCGGGGGCATAACCCGTTCCAGATCCCATTCCAAATCGATATTGCGTTACAAATCCTGTTTCATAAGCATCAGCATCAGATACTACGCCTTTAATCCCATATCCAGATAGGGACCCACCTCCAGTTGTTGACCCGGAACTAACATTTACCTAGAAAGGAGCATATAAGGCATCCATCATATAAGGCATCAGAGGAAGAAGTAAAAGCAAAGAGCAGCTCCCGAGTTGCAGATTTTCCAGATTCATATCCATATACGAGCCATAGCCCATGGAAGAAGCCGTTGATTCATTTGCCTGAGTGAAAGCAACAGGGGCAGAAGCCAAGGTGGGGAAGGCAGGACATAGCCTCACATCGAGAGGGAGGGCATACCGACCAGGAACAAGCAATAGGGATACATGCACACAACGGGGGACATACCTAACACAGGAGAGGACCTACCTGCGATGACATACCTAACACTGCGGGATACATACATACAATTGCATGGATTGAACCGGGCATAGGGATGCTCCTGCCTCTGTAATTTGCCATAATAAAGGTAATAGGAGAAACCCTTGTTAAACCGGGTTTGCGGGTAATGTATTTACTTCTATGGTAAAAGCTATCAATTTTTGCGAGGGAGCCCAACCCAAGCACACAGGCAAAGCACATAGTCTGACTGGTGCCATCTCTCTATCGACGAACAACACATCTCCCCGAGGTGGAGGGCTAAGCTGTTTCGCGGGTACAACAGAATCTGCGCTTTAAGGATATATAACTAAGGGTTATGGAACCTATAGTGCATAAAGGTCCATTCGCATTGGTTATTAATCTGGATATTAAATAACTAGATCGGGGGCTGGGGAACAAACCGCTGCCTCCGCCTATGATAGGGTCTGGGTTACGCTCGACTATCCTTGTGCTCTTAATAGGATTGCACACCCAACAGCGTAAGGCTCGGGTCCGATACTAATATCTGCACCTAAAGGATCTGATTCCCGGTAAATAAGCTTTCGAACTGTCTCTGCAATTGGCTCAGATGCTTCCATTGCTGCTTAATAACCCCGGTCGACTAGCTATGCCTCTTTAGTCTCCGCTGATGGTGATGGATTAATAAGATCAACCGACTCTGTTGCTAATTATGGATAAACTCGGTAAGCTGTTGCTGGATCAACCCGGGCTACTCGCTCAGGTAAGGCCCTTCCAGGCAGGTAAGTAAAGGTGTGGAGGAGGCACTTAAGAAAGAGCTCAAGGCCTTCGCTATGCGTGCGTAAGACACCGAAGGGAAGGCCAGATCTCTAGTGACAGAATTACGGCACTATATAATGTGTGGGTGGGGGTTTGGTGATTCAAGTGGGGTTTCGGGGGTCCGACTCCCTGCCTATCAGGTCCGCATGCCCCAACCAAGCAAGTATGAAAGGGAAGGCGGTCCACGGAGCATAATAACGATATAGTCTAATTAGGTGGAAAGCTTTCAAGACCCAAGATCCACTCCGTCTCCATGATTTTAGGAAGTTCAGATATGGGCATCAAGGACTTGAATTGGATTGTTTAGGATAAAAAGAGGCCTGCCTGCCATAAAAAGAGCAACGAAGTCTCTATGAAGGAAAGGAAAGAGCCACCCTTTCTATCTGTAAGGAGGGGCCCCAACCCAAGTGAGATTCTTCATTCCTACCTAACTAAATGGATTAGAATGAGGGAGATCCAGCCATGGGCCTTTACCCAAGGGAGAGATCGTCTACCCAAGGGAGAGATCGTCCCGAAATGAAGAGATTCATTTCATTCCTCCGATAGCCCCTGCCTGGGAGATATATGCTTCGAAGCACAAGTGAGAGATCCGCTTACGATCATCACTTCATCCTAGCGCATCTGATCCCGTCCGATTCTAACCGACCGATTGAGCCAAGCACAAGCCCTCATGTATGTACCGGCCGGATACGGATGGATGTTGGCTCTCTTCACATATCGTTCCGTTCACCTAGACTCTATTTCACCGAACAACTAGCTGGAATTCCTCCCAATCTGCACCCGCTAAGATGTTATCGCCCCACACTAGCATTTTATATCCGATATCCGACATCGGAACTTCCTGGTTGCGCGGTTCATTGCGGGTCATTGCGGAAAGCCCTCTAGTAAACTAAATCTATCCAGTTATTTGTATGCGGGTGCCGGTGGGAGGTATAGTTGGCTAGTGAAAGTAGGAAGCTAGGTTGTAAGCTAGGAAGCTAGGGGATATAGATAGGAAAGAGAGCTAGGAAGGTTTAGATAGATAGTAAGCTAGATAGATAGGGAAGCTAGGTGGAAATTGCCTTCCTTTTCCAAGCCAAATAAAGGGGATCTATAAAGTATACAGGGGAGCAGGGGAGCTGCCAGTATCCCAGAATAGAATAGATTCAAACGGCAGAGAGGAGCAGGGGAGCAGGAGAACCATCCAAGCCCAAGAAAGAAGATCCATCAAGTAGAAAGGCCTCCTTTCCCTTCCCAGCCCAAGAAAGAAAATCCATCAAGTAGAGTAGATCTATTAAGTAGAATGGATCCAGTAGAGTATAGTAGACCAGCCCAAGGTGAACTTTTACTTACCCAAGCCCAATAGAGTAGGCTTCTATCTAAGTAAGTAGGCTTTCCTGAAATACTTACTTGGAAGGGTTAGATCGGGAAGAAAGCTAGGCGTAACGAACGTATTGGAAAGTGAGTAAGTAAGGTAAGGCGTAACGTATTGAAAGCCAGAAAGAGGAACGAAGTTTATTTATTGTGCCCCGGGAGAGGAATAACTCCATCGTAAGATTAAGAGACTTGGGCCTACTTATCTTCTTGGCCTTGGCTTCCTTAGATATCTGTCTTGTGCTTTTACACGCTAACTCAGCTTTTAAGGCACTTTATTCTTACTTCCTTTTCCGCACTCGTCTATTATCATTTCGGTAACGAGAGCCAGGGAGATAAGTATAAAGCCAAGCCTGGGACATTGCCAAGCCAAGGATATAAACAAGCACATAACTCCATAGAAAGAAATAAAACCTTATAAACCCTGCTACGCACTACCACCACTTATTTCCTCGGCTTTGGTTTCTTTCTTTGGCTTATTTATTTGGCCACCACTACTTATTTCTGACCACTGCTACTTCTTCCTTGGTCTTTGGCCTTGGATTTTATTGGCCACTCTATTTATTGCTCATCAGCGGTTCTTGGCCTTGGATTTTATTGGTTTTTGGTCGCCTTTACTTACTTTTCGTACGAAGTCAACCCAGGACTGTATCAAATAGGTCCGCCTATCTCCTCAAATAGGCAACGTGGGCCTTCCCATTCCTCCTTCCATACTAACACCACTCTTAGATAGAGAGCGCCCTTTCTGTTCTGTAGATCACCGATGACAAATCTCGAACCATGGGAGGAACCAATCTACGGCGTACTCCTTTCAAGAATTGGGAGGAATCAATTTCCATAGTATTCCTTCCTCTCATTGGAAGAAGAGCAGGACCGCATCACAGGCCGGCCTGGGGAAGAAGAACCACGGGATAGCAGGCGTGATTGAATTTGAGTTCCTATTTGCTTGTTTTTGCGCTACTCGCTTTCGAAATGACCTATTGGTCGGTCTCTCCGGTAACAGTAATTTCCCTATCGGTCGCATCTCTATCCCCATATCTCCGGTAACAGTACTCGCAGGCTGTACTCGCTTTATTCCCAGCAATGCAGGTTTCATGAAAACTCATAAAGAATCCTTAGGAAAACCCAAAGCCAATCCTCCTAAAGAAAGGCGGCTATCTCCCCTCGACCTGGTCATCAATCCCTCGACCGACCTCCAAGAACTCCCATCTCTATCTCCCTCGACATACATAAAGGCCTTCGACCTCCAAAAACTACTCCCTTCCTTAAGGTAGGTCGAGCGCCTCAAGGCCCTCGTCAAAATATCCTTTACCTCCTTACTTCAGTAGTAGTTCGGTCGAGCGCATAGTAGTGCCTAAAGCTATCCCTCGTCGACCTCCTTACGTCGGTCTTCGTTCACACTCCGACCGGTCGCTCGACCTATCGATAGGTCTAACTCCTACTGAAAGGCAACCATACATAATATGCATGAATGACGGGGCATATAACGTAATAGTTTTTCATGGTTTCTTTTCTAGAGAGAGATATTATTTATGCACTCGACCGTACGATAGGTCATTCCTTTGATTAAGGCATTAGGTGAATACTTCCAACTGAATCCGTAGTAGGGGCATGCATTGTAAGGCGGCCCACCCTGGGTTTACTTAGACCCTACATAGATAGGGCACCCGCCCCTTCTAAGTAAGGCGGCAGGTGGGCAGGCCCTTATTTATGTATTTCCCCCGTCTTACTCACTGTAACGAAGTATACTACTACTTATCCTTGGCCCAACGTCCGGGGCCAGCAGATAGGGTCACTTTGACTTATATTTTTGGGCCAGCTCGCTTGCAAGGGTTGTGATAACCATTTAAAGGGGCCCCTTCTAGCTAGCTCGGATAAGTGCTTTCTTTTTTAGCCGCCTTACCTGCCAAAGATGAGCAGACTGAGCAGAGCTCAGGACCAGGACCTTATTCTTTTCATAAGTAAGTCAGGGTGGGCTCTTTGAAGGGAAGAAATAAGCCGGTTCCTTACCTGAGCGGAGCGCAGGACCAGCCCTTCCTTATTTCCTTGCCCCCTCAAAGCCTGAGCAGAGCTATTTTTTCTTTCCCTGCCTGAGCGTAACTCAGTACGGCCGCCTTACCTTAGCTCTTTGAGGGGGGGGAAGAAATAAAGGGCGGCTAAGGGCCTTCCCCGAGGTAATAACCTGAGCATGGCTCTTCGCCTAGTATCATATAGGCTTTTCAGTAATGACGTATATAAAAGTATTTAACTCATTACTAATGAGTATAGGATAATATATGAAGCGTATTTTCCGAAGCGTATTTTCCGTATTATACTACTTAAAATAAAGAAATGAAAAGAAAGACTTAATATATGCTTTTCAGTAATGACGTATATATTTGGCTCAGCTCAGTCAGGGAAAGTCTTTTAAGGGCCCAGAGTAAACGACGTAAGGCCAACACCTCTCCCACAACCTCCATGAACTTTATGGCGACTCATGCTTGGGCACAGTAAAGGAAGCCAAGGTAGTATAGAGACTTGTATTACCTTAAAAGCATTACTGGACTTCCTGTTCCTTACTATTCTGGTCTTGCCTGACTAGTAAGGCGGGGATACGGGCCTAAAAATAGCCCTTGTGAAGCCTGTTCTTAGGACCAATCTGGAGTCATGTCTGAAGGCCCTAGGGAATCCGGGTCTAAAAATAGAGCCTTGTGAAGCCTGCTCTTAGGACCAATCTTAAGTCATGAATCTTTCATTTCAAAATAGACGAAGAAAGGGACAGGGCTGATGCCACAGCTGGCAGCCCTAGCCCAGATCAAACCAGATTATTGGGACACCTGTAAGTCTATGCGCAGCCATCAATAGCCGCCTGAAGGGCCGGTCTCATATAAGTTCGTTGATCTGGAGACGCTGCAACGGAAAATGAATAAGTACAGAATACCTACGGGGGAGGCACCCATTGCTTAAATTGTAATTAAACCATTCATTCTCAAGGGGAACCGTCGGTAAGGAGGAGATAGTGGGCAGTTAGCTAATAGAAAAGTGGTTAAGCCAATGATTCATAACAGAAGTGGGGTTACTTATTTCCTTGGCGGAGAGATAGAGAGATATAGAGCTTTACCGTTAGCGGGTGAGGACATAGTGTGCGTTAATTAAAGAAGTGGTAACCCGCTTTATTGGAGAGCTAGTTACCACACCGTTAGTAGAGGAGAGTTACTTATTTCCTTGGCGGAGAGATAGAGATATATAGATAGATAGGAGGGGAGGTACGCATGCATATTTGAAGTATGGGGATGGGAGCAGAAAGCCTTCCTGTTTTAGAATCGTCATGCCTTAGACCCGCTAGATTCTAAACTCTCTCTCTTAGACACCCTTCCCCGCTTATATCTCTTCTCTCTCTCCCTCCTCGACCTTGCAGCCTTCCAACCTGCCTTCATCGCTACGCACCTAACCTTACCCTAGATTGAGAGCTGAGCTGGACCCTTCTTACTTGCCGTCCCTTAGAAAGGCTAAGTCAGAAGGTTCAAGGCGACTGGCTAAAGGCTTCCGGCTGATTCCTTCCTTCCCTTCCCAGTTACATGTAAGTCTGTCCTCGCCACCATCCGTCCGTGGGACCGGACCACTGCTCTCAACTGGCAATAAATCAACTCAATCACTCGCTCAAATGACTGTTTGGCTCTGACAAGTGGGAATGATTGGGAATGATTGGCTCTTGGCTGACCAACTAGCAATGACACCTATCCTGGGAATGATATTGGCTATCGACAATGACCTTCTGGCAATGATTGGCTATGTGGGCTACGTTGGGTGACTTATATGAGGCGAGTATGCCGGGTGGCCCCTTCCTGTCCCGTAACTTCCTTCTGTGCCGTAGCTTTTCTCGTGCCGTAGCTTCTTTCCTTGTTGGGTGGATGTAGCGTGTGTTGAAGGTGACTTCGGCTGGTAGGATGGGTCTATGTCTGGCCGGTAGGACGGGTCTACGGCTTGTATGGTGGGCTGTTGGACTTGTCTAATTGGCTTCCGGCAGAAGTTGGGCTAGTCTAATGGATGACTTCTGGTGGAATTCTTTAGGCTTATGGCTTCTGGAAGGTGACTGTCTAAAGGCTCAAGGCCCTTGGTTATAGGTAAAAGCTCGAGGCTCTCGGCAAAAAGGCTCCAAGGCATCTCTCTGTTGTACCTACCTGGTGAGTCATCTGTTGTCCTTGGTGAGGCTGTGAAGGCTAAAGTGAGGCGATTAGGCAATAAGTAAGGCGACCAGTCATGCCATGCTGCTGGTTGGTCTGTGTCGATCTCCGAAAAGCCTTCTTAAATGCGTCTTTTCCTAAAGCAAATGGCCCATCGTGTCTCTGGGGTCGGAGTAATATCCTCCATCCACCGGGGTCGAGAACTTTCATTTTTCTATAGCGAAATCGACTCCGTCGCCAGCATGTAAGGTGATTCCATCCAATAAGGCCGGCAGCAGTTATAAGTTTAGGCAGGACAGGAAGCTACGCAGGATTTTGGCGGGTAACTTTAGGGAGGTGAGGAGCGGAGCCAACCCAACTTATTAAAAGGCTATTTGAGCACGCTTCTGCCTCACTGTAAGTATTGGTGCTTGGAGGTTAAGGCATATGATCCATCCATCTGGGGTGCCTTATAAGAGAAAGAAGGTCGGGGGCAGCACTCCAAGGACTAGTAGATTAAAGGTAGTAATAAATATCAGTTAAGTATTTGGTTGTTGGATGATCCCGTCCTGATACCAGGCAATAAGAGAAGGGTTGTTCATAGCTGTCCCCATGAAGCGATTCATTCAAGTTGTATAGGGAGACCAGGAATATTTGTTCCGGTGGGTGCCCGCCTGGTTAGCAGGTCCTAAAATGAATAAGTATGGTTCTTCCTATCCTATCCAGTTAATTCAATTTATAAAGGTATCCTATTCTGAGCTTGGCCGGAACAACTAGTAATAGTGGTACTCCGAAGAATTCCATAAGGCAAGGCACGTTTAGTGGTGAATAGCAAGAGTGCTTAGCAACTAAGTATTCATGAAGAAAGAAGGGAGTGCCCGTGAATGCTCAAAGTTAAGGTAGCCCATATAAGGTAGTTAAAACGCTCGCTAAGTTGTTAGTCTAGGTCCTCCCAGAAAGGTATTACAGGCAAAGGTAAATAGTCCAGTTCAAAGTGCCTACCAAAGCAAGCCCGTCTAATCTCAGTAGTCTTGCTTCCATAGAAGAGAGCAGTTAAAACAATCCCACCAAAGAGCTGTCCAACAGCGCCAAGGGGATGGGGGAATGAGAATCCTCCGTGTCATGCCGAGTCTATAGCTGTACCTCCTAAGATTAATTAATCAAGTGGGGCTAACAGGTCTAGGTAGTACGGTGAGTAACTATGTAGGTGGGTAGCAGGCACTCACTGAAAGACAGGTAGGTCTATGGAGTTCTAATTTCTGAATCGTATCATCCAAGGCTCGGCCGGACAAATAGGTGATAGACACGCCGTGGTACCTAGAAGGTTATATGTGGTGGTACCCGGAAGATTCATAAGGCAAGCAATAAATAAAGTGTTTATAGCATTTCCAACTTTCTTAGTGCATTAGAGCAGTCCCTCCTTGGTGAATCTCGGCTGGAAAGGATCTAGCAGTAAGTGCCCACCGACCCAAGCGCGTAAGATCTGATAAGTAAGGCATTAGTAAATGCAACAGGGCTGGCTTAGCTAAACAAAGTTATGTATGCACGGCCTGAGGTAAAACCAATGAATACTGATGGCGTGGCTTTGAAAGTAAACTGGGAAAAACGGGACAAAAGGCTCTCACTGAAACCCCACATTTAAGGCCGGCCTCGATGAATCATATATAATGATAAATCCATCTGGCTGGTAAACCAATGGACCTGAATCCACGCTCAATACACCTCCTGGTGCTGTAGGTGTTTACGGCAAGGGACCCTGAATAGAGGCTCTAAGGGCGGAACGGAATTGTACGTCTGCCCGGCAATCTTGAAACCGCCGGACCTGGCTGTTGGGGGTTTTAATTTAATGCTGTTGGGTTCGTCATGAACTTACCACTGTTGAAGCAGGAAAGATAAGTCGAGCGCCTGTCTCGTTAGGTAGCGTGCCCAAGGCACAAAAGTGTACTTGGAGCCAGGCAGGAGGCATCGGAATAACCCGCAAGGTATGGGTAAACCGGGCGAGCTGACCGCCCGTGAGGGTGTCAGGGGACATATACTTGAGACCGGACTGGGTCGGAATGGATTGTAGCGACTCACTCCTACGAATTTCCTCAGGAAGCAGTGAGCCACTCACAGAACAGTCTTACTGACCGGCGAGACTATCCACCTACACCTGGCAACCAGTAAGGTACAGCAGGTTCTGTGGATGCGGGTCCCCCAGCCCGTGCACGGATCACTTCCTCTGTATACCTCCCTGCCCTGAATGAATGAACCTCCCCTACAGCTCATGCTTCTCCAGGCACTGAACGCGGGGAATAGACAGGGATAAGAAACCAGGACTTACTAACCATGTACATGGTAAGGAACAACCAGCTCGCTCTTGCATAGCTCTGATAGTGCCGGGGGGATTATTCAGTCCATTCCGGTATCATGCCGTAATGAATCATGGTGCGGGCGGGCTCTGCAGGGCAGTCGAGGGTGGAACAACGAGCTTGGTATGTTATGGGTGATAGGGCTTAATGAGTAGGTAAGCCTCCTTACCCAAGATATTGTGGTAAGGGCCCTGGACCCGGCCCTTACTTACCTGCCCAGCACTAATAGGTATGGACTGTCTCTCTGGAGCAATCTCCCTGTACTATTGTAAGTAGGTAGGTAAGGGCCGACCGGCCTAAACAATGATAGTAAGGCTCGGAGCTAACTTAACGATTAGCAAGGCATGCGAAACAGGTCTTCTGACCCCACTAATTGAACTGAACATAGCTGTATGTATTACTAAGGTCTGGTTGTTTTGGAGGAAAACCCTTTCATTGGTAAGGCCTGTTACTGTGCTTTGCTTGACCACCATTCAATTCGAGCAGCACGTTCCTTTCTTAACGCCTTTATTTTATAGTTTGAAAGAAGTCGCGCCAAAGAGGCCCAGAGGCATTCCTCTAGCAGCAGGCCAGGCTTGGAAGAATCAATTGTGGGCGCGTGCGACCCAGGATATACATAGTATTGCTTTCTTTAAAGCATATTTACTCGTATCATTTCGGTAACTAGATAGCCGGATAGAGCCCCAGCTCCCACTCCATAGAACGCCAATTCAGAGACTTCGTAAAGACTGGGTCATTTCAAGTCCGGCATTCGTAGATTCAGAGACACTTAATCCAACACTTTCCTTCCAAGCACAACTCTCTAGAAATAGATCTACTCCACTTAGCTACTGACACCGCTTCACCTTGGATGGGATTGAATTGGTTAGATTAGGGATGATAAAAAAGGATGGTGGTGGTTAGTTTGGTGGGAATATACCTTGTTTGGAAGGGATTAGAGATGCCCTTGTCCTGGATGGGATAGAATGCCTGGGATTAGAGAAGAGAAACCTATTGCTTTCCAACCTTCACTCACTAGGCAGGCCCCCCACCCCATTAATAAAGTGGTCAAGAAGGTGCCGTAGCTCTGCTTGGTCAGGTGATCACTTACAGGCCTTAGTGAGATAGCTCTGCTTGGTAAGGTTCTCCCTTTCCTTGGCGTGCGTAGCTCAAGCCCTGACCTTCTAAGCTCTTTTTCACCTGGTAAGTGATCTATCTATTTACTCTTCAAGACCCTCAAAGGAGAGAACGCGCTCTGCCTGCCTGCTTGGACCTTTCAGGACCCAGGACTTTATAAGACCTTACTTTCACGTGCCTTATGTAAGTAACGTGTGCCTTGCCATGCCTTGTGTAACGAATACTTGGCCTGGTCCAATGCCTCTGCTTTGGCAAAGAAAGGACTTGGCCCAGTACATAACTCCATAGATTTATTACATCACATACATTAAGTATTTACCTACCATAATGTCCAATTACTTCCTGATGTTGCCTTAATAAATAAATAAGGAGAAAACACCATAATAGGCCCATTTCTTTCTTCACTTACCTGCCAGAATGCAGAGCATAGCGAAGGGTTCTCCCGAAATTGAGAGATAGTGAGAAGGGTTTCGGGAGATATGCATGCGTAGGTTGATCACGCACTTAGCTAACGATCTTAGAATGTGAGAAGGGATGGCCCTCATATTTCTTCCCCTCTCGGTAATTACGTATATAAAAGAGAATCTAAGGCGTGTAAGGGGTGAGCAGTGGAGTATCCAGTGTTATGTGTTGTGGGCAGTAATCAAGTAAGTGTAAGGTTTTTTCATTTTGACTTAATCCCCTTTGCTCAGTCTTCTTTCACTTAAGTTATATTCCATTCAACGTGAGCATCTGTGGGCGTAAACATAAGGTAAGAAGGTAAGATCCAGTTGCACCCACCTATTATGGAGACCAGAAGCCGTCAGATAGATAGGGGATCTTTAAAAAGCTTTATTGATTCGCCTTGAAAGCTTGATGGATTGATTCGCCTCAAAGAAATTGATTGATATTGATCACGCGTATTTCCACCAATTTGATTCTTTCATGAGCACCCAATCAAACCTACCCTTTTTTGTAAGAAGCGTAAGATAAGGAAGGATTAATTGCATCTGCCTTCGTTAGCATAAGAAAGGACCCGTGGTATCCTCAATGACTGGTGGTTAACCGGTCGGTCAGTCACCCACTTTAAGCCTTATTCAGATGATTATCGTTACTGCATTCATATCTTCTTGTAGTTGTTCATGATAAGAAAGCAGCTTTTCGTGATACAGCCTTTTGGAATAAGACAGCAGCTTCGGGCCAGGTAAACAGGTGGGTTGAAGACCAAACTATCGCAGACATACTTTATTCTTGACCGAAAGAGCATATTAATAACCTACCCAGAGCCCAGCCAGGATAGGCGTTAAAACGCGTGAGAAAGCTTGAAGCCAAAAGAGAGTGAGGTCAGGGTAGGGTGAGACTAAGTCGCGAGACCAAGGAGGGCGAGAAACCGCATACATCTTTCCTTATTGATTGGCTTCTAGAAAGAAACATGTATCGAGAGCAAGCAGCACACTATAACACGTGAATAAGCTCGTAGGGTAAGAGATCAGGTTGGGTGAGACCTGGTTGGTCGGGCAAGCTCTTGTAAGAGGCATAATCAGGTGGGCTCAGGTAAAACATGACCTTCAGGCAGGAAAAGGTAGGCAGGCTCAGGTAAGGTGAGGTAGATTCAGGTCAGGCAGAGTCGGATCAGGCAGGATAAAAAGGCAAAGTTGGATCAGGCAGGACCTTTTTAGGCAGACTCAGGTAAGGTAAATTCAGGTGAGGCAGAAGCTTAGTTTTTGGGTAGCTGTTGGGATAGATTTTGATGCATGCCCACTAACCCTCGGTTTGAGAGAAACCCCAGGAACAAACAGAATCAATCTCCTTCTGGGTTCGTGCTATGCCCTCTGGGTTCTTACATAGTATTACAAGCCCTTCGGTACAGAATCAATCGGTAGAGAAAGGCTTACAAGCCCTGCAGTAAAAAACAGAATCAATATCCTTTGGGAGCATTAGCTTGCCCCTACGGGATTGGGCCACAATAAATGGCTATGACTCTGTGGCTTGCCCTTGCCTTCGTTACTGTATTGCTTTACTTCGTTACTGTGGCTTGCCTTACCTTACCTATCCTAGCTCAGTAAGGGTTTCCGGCAGATTTGGCAGCGAAAGAGCACTTTGTGGCCTTTCCTGGCCCCTAAGGGAGATATAGACTTATCATCCTTTCAAAGCCTTTCAACGCCTATTGGCCTTCCTTACTGTCTGTAACGAAGTAGACTTATTTCCTTGGCCGCTATATATCCCCCACCCAGAAGACAGGGTCAATGCGCCTCCTTAATTCCCATAATTATTGTGTCCTCATCTTTATGCTATATACATGATATGAGTCATTACTAGGTGGGTGGAAAGCCTCATATATTGGGGGTATATGGAGGTATCCCTTTAGGCGCAAGCACACAATAGTTCAGCAGTCATATTACGTACGTATATATAGATAGATCGCTCGAACCAGCCAGATCGGAGAGAGAAGCAAGCCGGCTATCGATCCGTCATTAGGACAATAAGGAAAGAAAGTAATCCTTTTCTGTCTTTTGGTTCCTTTTCTGTCTTTTTAGGCCGAACAAGAACAAAACGACGAACGGGTGCGAAACGGCAACTCCCGGTATCATATTCATAGCGGCTCCAGCGAGATGGGAAAGGATATGAGTGAATGAGACCGTATCTCTCTATAGGGCCAGCGAGAGCACTTCGAGTTCGATTCTTTGCCACTTTCTTTATCTCATTCGGAAAGGAGTGAAACCAATCCCCTTATATTAGAGTACCCCGACTTACCCTAACTTCCCACTTCCCATTTATTCGAATAATCCATTTCCTGGAAGTACCTTCTTCCTTATTTATAAAGCATTCTCAAATCTCTCTTCACTCGAAAGATAAGAGAATTAATCCGGAGAAGGGGTGCTTTCCTATGTGAGCGCAGTTCCTCTCCCTACCGGTCGAGCGACTTACGTTCCTCGTTTCCGGCCATCCTTCCTTTGCTGCATGACCAGAGTGGATTATATATCGCTTTATTTCATAGTGCGTCCATCTCAACCGCTTGAGGGAAATAAAGAAATATAGGGGAGAACCTTCCCTTCGGACGGAGGTCCTTACCTGCCTGAGCAGAGCTCAGGACCAGGACCCCATCCATTCGATAAAAAATCCAAAGAGAGTTAGTTCACTCCCTCCCTCCGTTCGGGTTCCTGAGCAGCCACATTCTGCCTGCTGGTACTGTAGGAGTAGCCCCCTTCTTTCTGGCTGGATGAATTGTGCAGGCATGCGCACTTCAGCCCTTGAAGGGAACTACTCGTATTTGGTCATCGCCAGAGATATTACTAAAGAACGCCCGCCTTCCTTTATCTATATCTATCTGCTCCTATTTTTGGTTTTATAACTAAAGGGGCTAGCAATGATCTTGCATCTCTAATTGGGGATTGGAGCAGAGCATGGGTACACGACCCACCCTCACCATGCATGGTTTACCTACCTATTGCTTATGCCACTGGTCTTGTGTAGAGTGAATTCGGATCAATCAGCACCAATCCCCATGTGAGTGAGATATGTGGTACCAATCATTCCCGCCCGACAAGGCCCATTCCCTTCTTCTTATTCTTCTTATGGGGGGGGCAGAGGATTACTGAACATCGCGTAAGCCCGATCCAATCATGGTCCCTTATAAGTCTAATTCACGGATAAGCGATAGAATCTCTATCTTAAACTGTACCCAGCCCTCGTGCCAGTCGAGTCATGCTGGATGGATTCCTAGAGGGGCTCCTTTATACGTAGAGAGTGTAGGATTAATGATTGTGATTGCCTGCCAGAACCTTAAAAAGATAGGGGGGAAGACGAAGGATCATTCAGGTGGAGCGATATCATTAAGTATGATGACTGGACCCGATAAAGCTTCTTCGAACTGCCTGCTCATGTTCAAGAGGCAGTCTCCGAAAGCCTTAAAGATAGGTGGGGAGGATGGAATGGCTGGCGTGGACGGGGACCTTAAGTCCCTTGCTTTGGCGGGACCTCCAGATCTGTACATTGGAGAGCTAGCCACCGGTGAACCACCATGAAGATTGGCGGCAATTACCTACCTATTTATGCAGATCGTGAAGTCGTCTCCATAATGGTAATAGTAATGACGGATCGAGCGGTCATATAGTAAACTAGCATGTCCCAGGAGCTTCTACCAGTGGAACTTACTTTTCCGCTCACACTGGCTGGGATAGAGCGCAGCTGCACTTTCTTTTCAGTTGCTTTTGTAAGGTTTCGTTCGTCGGGTCCGGCTCTCCCTTAGTCTTCTCGAAATAACCGGGTCAGGAAGTGATAGGAACAGACGTTATCTGTAGTAGTCCGATGACGGTAATATGCGTAACGTAAAGTGGTTCCAGATTATTAGTTGTTGGCCTTGAAGAGGCAGCTAGAGCCGCCACGGAGCCAGAGGCAAAGAGAGGGGTTTCTTTTGCGGCAGCACCCATTACATCAGTTTCATCCATTGACCTTGAACCAGATACCCGTGAACCAGAAGCATCCAAGCAAGCGCCAATAGCAGTTTCAGTAGCTGCTCCGGTCTCAGGCATGGATTAAGTGCCAAGTCCAATTCCCGTTGATGACCCGGTTCCAATTTATCCAGTTATTGACCTTGATTCATTTGATCCCGGACCAGCAAGAAAAAGATACAGACTTACAAGCAGTTATCTTCCAACCACTCCCACATGCACAACCAAATTGAGGGGAACAATTTACTTATTATTAATTTGATTAATTTGATTCATCTTCATTTCCTAATGAAGCTGCTAGTTAGACCTTGGCTAGTGAACATAGAGATAAGGGGTTGTCAGAGTGAACTGTTTTATAGAAATGCAACTCCTTCCTTGACCAATAGAATTTCTGAATTTCCAAGCTAAGTATAATAAGCAGGAGTTTCATCTGTTTCAGTACGAGAGCTCGTTCCGGGGCTATTTCCTTTTTAGATTTAGAACCCGCTCCGGTTCCATTTCGAGTTTGGGAGCCAGTAATAACGACTCTTTCTTCCAGATCGATATCTTGTTACAGCATCCCTGGCTGGTAGGTTGAAGGCATAGGCCGTAGAGGCAAAGGCAGATCGATAACCCGTCGATCAAGTCGTTTACTTTAAATCAGCACCAATTTAATCCGCATTTGCATCCAAGTCAGAAGCATATACGGAGCTTCGTGGGGAGAATAAACCTTTGTAGGCGAACGAAATCAGGCTGACGTCAATGGTGAACTTAAGACACTAAACGTGAAAAGGTTTACATCAGTAGCCCCGGTCAAGGAGATTCAGACGCAAGAGTAACTAGACCAGCCGCCAGTTACCTATTTACACGCATCCAGAAGGCAACATAGGTGACGCGGAAAGAGATATGGGCACTGAGCTCGTTTTCGACCAAAATGAGGGGTATGAGCCTAGGTCTCGATCCCGAGAAAATGCATGCTTTTATGCTTGCTTACCTGCCTTTGTTATTGATGGTTCTGAGTCAACGGGTTCTGTAAGAAGCTCTGCCCCCGTTTATGTCGCCGGGTCAATTGCTTACTTTGGATCTAGAGGCTCTGGAACTTCATTTGATTAATCTCTGGCTGCCTCTGTGACTAGAGGATCTGAAACCACTAAATCTACCTCTGTATATGGATCTGCTACTGGCATCTATACTGGTGTTGGTTCCCGATCAGTCGCTTATTCAACTTGGTAAATGGGTTATGGAACCGGAACTGCTTTGACCTCTGCTACCTTACCCGCCGGTGCTTCCCCTCGAGAAAATGCAACTGCTGGTAGTGCTGCTGAAACCGTTACTCTATATGCATCCGCACTGGAAAGGGCGTACAAACCACACCGAAGAACAGGGAAGCCGAAGAAAGGGCATGAGGTGCCTTTGTATTAATTAGTGCATAAGATCATGTACTCTACATAGCGACTACACGTAAAATGTACTCCACATAGCTACTCCCCCCCGTCACTTCAGATCAGTTCGGTCTGCTTTAACTCAGTTTGGAGTAAACTCCTGATCATTATCCGTGATTCAAGTCGGATTAGTGTGCGCTGATTGCAGTGCTGTTGAGATCCGGCACCTCTTCCCCCCTACTATATCAGTAAGTAAGTTGATGCATTTGTTCATTCGAGGGTTTCGGACTTCCTTAACCTGTAGAATGAGACATCTAAAGGGCGGCAACGTAGATCGATCTATAGTGAAGTGAGTGCCGTAATCCTGCAATCCCTTCTCCCTCCACTTGGCATTGAATTATGGCTCTAGATAGATGTTCATCCAAGGTTATCCTATCCGAATCACGATGGCTACTGTTACTGTATCAGGAGTGGGATGAAGGAGTTGCGTTGCAACTTGCGGGGGTAATTACCCCGTAATATTACATGTAGAAGCTCAAGACTCATTCTCTTCGATGTCCTGCTACGCTTATGCTTCTGGTGCTTCTTCTTAGGCAGGCCGGACCTGAAAAGAAGAGGGAGAGTACTGAAGGGTCAGGCCAAACTAAAAGGGCCAGGGATAATAAGGTGCTTCAGGGTCCGGGTCCGGAAGAAAGAAGAGGGAGAGTGAACAAGCCGAACAGACAAGAAAAGCAGTAGGCCTTAGAACAAGAGCTGCCGAACCCAACCGCACCAGCCATCGAATCAGAGCTGCCTAACAACCCAACCGCTTTAACCAGCCATCCTAGCAAAGCGAAGTGGCGTAAAAAAAACTCTATGCATGCCCGGGCCCAGGATACAGGGGAGTCACAACCCGTCCTGCCTTGATATACACCGCCTCACTCCTGTTGCAACCTCGAAGCTCTCTTACCGGGATAGCGTTACGCCCAACAATAATGCGCATCAAACACTATCGGTGAAAGAAAGCACAGTGGTGGGTGCTTACAGTCTGGGCTTCGCTCGGGAAACAGGGAAGTTACCTAACCAACCAATACAACGCACCCCAGTGGAATGGTAGATACGGGATGGTAGCGAGATCAGTTGGAATAGCGCCGAGTACGAAGTCTGTTCCTATATCTGTTAGGACTAAGGCATACCGCCAGGGTCAATTAGCGAGGGAAATACCTTGTTTTGCCGAAATAGACTATTGAGTATCAATCTGGTTCAAGAAGCGCATCACCGACGGTCTAACTGAATGAACGAGGAGCTACTCTTGCCAGCCAACACCTTGCCCTCACTCACCCCCTAAACCTATTTCTTTTCTGGCGGGAGAAAGTGACATTATAGAACTCTCGGTCCTGCTTGCCTTCCTTCCGAATTACAGCATGCTCCGGTAAGGAGTCAGGAGCCTAAACGAAGACTACCTGGCCTACCTCCCAATAGTTGGAGCCTCTTGCTTCCAGGATTAATGAGGAGCCTACCTAATGGTCCGGGGAGATGAGATCTCGCCAACTATAGTTGAGAAGTTGGATTGGCCTACCGGAATAGTTTATCAAGGGCCTGCTTTGAAGGGCCTGTCCACCTCCTCTTTCCTGCTAACAGAGTTCTAGCCCAACGAGGCAGGGAGTTCTAGAGCCTGAGCTCTGCGTAAGTAAGGGATAACCTTGGTCTGACAGCGAAGAGTCATTATATACGTAATTACACCTGTGGAAATATACAGTATTACTGAGTCTCTATCTGTCTTTAAAGCTCAGAAGCTCTGTTATAAGAAAATGTTTGAAGCGCACTACTAGGATGATCCGGGTCCTCAAAAGAATAAAAAGCGTATTATTACGTATATAAAAGTAAGATCGAATCATCGTAAGAGATGCAGCGGCAGCTTCAGTCTGATCCTCTGACTTCGACCAATAAGCATAGAATCATCGGGCAGTTCACGCTCAGCATCAGTTCCGCCCTCCGCAAGTCACTTAGTGGGGTAAGTTGTTAAATCTTTCGTATATCGCTCGTTAGTAGGCGCAATACAGGTCCCTCTTGCTTTTGCTGTCTGTTCCAGTGTCAAGGGGATAAGGTATGTCCTAGTGTAAAGGGGTAATTGGATAGAGCTTCCTGGGCAGGATCCAAATCAACAAGCGTATTGAACGTCATGCGGGGATGTGGCTTTCATGGGTCGTACTGGGTAATGGGTATTGGGTATTGGGGAATGTGGGAAAGCGTACTGGGCCTTCCTGTGTGAGTGTACTGAGCATATGTCTGTGGGCTGTGATTCGTCGCTGCAGAAACCGGCAAGCAGCATCAAAACAAGAAGCACCAGTTCCAAGAGCATTTGAAGAAGCATCACCAGTTGAACTAGCATTGCCATAATCAGTTGAACAAGGATCATTTCCAGTCCCAGCATTACCCAGCTCACTCCCAATACGTGGGGCATTCTAAGCTACCCATCTATCATACCCAGCATTTTACCCAATACGCCCAGTATTACCCAATACGATTGCATTCTCCCAGTAAGTCTCCCATTAACCAGTCTCCCATTCCTACATACCCCATACCCGATTCAGTAAGCTCGCATTACCCCTACATTCTACCATTCCCCCCGCATCACGCCATTATACCATTAAGGCATTACCCATTAAATAAGCACCTGCCCACATAGAGAAAAGACTCCCCATCATTCACTTAATAGTGTTCCGCCACCTGCCCAGGAAGGCCTTTTACGCTTTCAGGACCCAATCCTCAGTCCCCTTTCAGTTCGCCTGCCCAGTCTGTATTCCCCAATCTGCCCGCATTACCCCGATTCGCCCGCATTCACCATTCCCTATATTAAAGTTGCCCGCATTCCGTTCAATAAGATCTACCAGTACGCCAGCCACATTAAACATTCCCCATTACTGCATTTACCATTACAGCCCCATTACCCTTATCCTTCCACGTACGGAACACGGTTCCTACACTCAAATAATACCCTTTCACTTACCAATATGAAACATGGTTCAGCTACTCACTGCGAGGGGGAAGAATCTATTTGGATACTTACTTGATGCTGTCGATACAAGAGTTGAGGCCATCCTGGGTGAGTGTCCAGGGCATGTGGCGCTGTGATTCGTCCCTCAAACTTTGACGGGATGCTTTGGGCACTCCGAACTGGTTTAACTCTCTATATACCTACTTTATTACGACTTTCTGGACAGCTTAAGTTGTGGATCGTGGGAACTGCCCTATTGCATTTAATACTTTATTACTACATAGATATATTTGTACGGGGTTGGGTTAGCACTTAGACCACCCAATTCAAATAGGGAAAGGGAATCCCACATAGCCAGTCATAGACACTCACATAAAACCACTGAATGAGCGTAGTCACTGCCCCACTTTATGAGCGAGCATACAGCTCTTCCAATGAGGCAATTCCAATAAAGAGGCAATCCAAGCATACCTGGCATTCATTGAAACCTGGCATTGGACCTTGGCATGAAGCACCCACAGGCATCTAGTGGATCTAAACCTGGATCGAGTAATGGCTATCTATTGTAAACCATTAATTGGCATCTCCTGGTACTTAAGGTATTCTCTTGGCAGTGACAGGCAGTGACCGATGATGGTGGTATGGGCGTGTATTAATTATTTGTTAATCGGGACCTCCTTCCTGTTCACGTATAACTGGTAACGTTTGGAAAACCTCCTGGGCACGTATTATATTTTAATGCATTAAGTATAGTATACGGAGTATAGGTCACGAACACCTACTCTCCTTGGCACGGGGTTTTGTAAACGGCCACTTACGAATTCGTCCTGGTAACGTATAACTGGTGGTCCCTACTATGGTACTATGGAGCACGGAGAACTGGCACGGACGGACAACTGGGCATGGGATATTAAATAAACTGATATTATGGCAGCTATGATCTGCAATGAGTGGCTCTGACTGGTGCTTATGGGTGAGTGTAGCGCGAGCGGGCAGGTTTTGGTGGTAACGCCATTCTTGTAGAAGATGTTGGCATTTGTGTAATGAACAGAAAGCGTGGATGGCATGGATGAACGAAATCGCTGGCAATTAACAGAAAGAGTAGGATCGCGAACATCCGACCTTGCCTAGTTGGGGCGATCCGACCGTGTCGCATTGATCGAGTGATTAATCAACTCTCGCTCAATTTAACGTCCCTAAAAGTATTAGTGTCACTTGCTGCTTGAGTCCGTGGGGATAGAATACTGGTAACTTGCCTCTTGTCTCCATATTGGTGATTTATCCTACTGCCTGATCTCTCTCTCCACCTGCTTATTCTCTTCTCTCTTCCTCCTCGATCTACCTCACAAATCATCCCACACACCCTGGATGGATACAAAGACAGCCCAATATACTGGCCCTCCTTCACTGCCCTATACACTAGGTCCTTTGCCCTCGATTCGAGATCCTGAACCTCCATCCATGCCATCCATCCTATGCTCTTTATCCCTACCCTTTAGATATACTCGATACTCTACCAATCTATATCTCTCTTTCTCTTGCAAGCACGGGTGTCTCTTCGATCAGGCCGTTTTTATTTATTATACTAGCTGGGGTTATTTTACCAGCCCATGGTGGCACGGCTACGGGAATTTCCCGTTTTCAAATACTCATGGTAATCCCGTGTACAACCGCCCGTGTTACACCAGTGCTGATTTAAATTATCGTGTCCCACTGATGACCGTGTCTTAATTATCGTGTTCAACTTATGCTGGGAATAATGCTGGGCCTTATCCATCCTTATACTAAATCCTACTTCTATTTTCCTACGGAGGCTGAGAGAGGTCACCTAGGCTCCACGTGCGAGTTATTGTTCGACGACTTATGGATGGGAGGGAGGGATTGAAGCATACGTGTTTAGATCCCGTCATATGCCCGCTTTGACTGACTCTTAGGCCTTCTACTCCTACCTATAACTAACCCTACTACTTACAACAGAGGGAAAGCAGGTCATACGCTCCAGCCTATCATGCCGGGATGGGAATGGTTTGATCCGAGATTGATTGATCTTATGGGATTTATTTATTTATTGACAGACCTTGGGGAAGAAGGCCATGGTTCTAGGCAAAGCAATGGTTTTACACTATCCCACCTTGGATCCTAACCTGGAGAGATCATAAACCTTGGTTGGTGGGTCCTAACCGATCCTAACGGACGATAACTACTTGCATTAATTATTGAGTTATTTATCGAACACACCTAGGGCTTTTAGAGAGGGAGGGTATAAACTGAACAACCTTGTTGCCCAACCACGTGTGAGTCAGTGGAGTGAGTGAGGAAGGAGAGTGAGTAAGCGAGCAAGCAAGCGAGGGGACTTATACAGCCATGGTGGTGAAGGAAAGATAAGCGTTACTGAACAATGATCAACCATTTATCCAGTAGAGCCAGATCAGCGAGGAAGCAGAAGCAAGAGAAATATGTTAGTTGTAGAGGTATTACTTATAAATCCTAAGATGAAGGGGTAGTTCCAAGATCAGTTGAACTGGTTTCCTCATTCCCAGTATCAGTTGACCCAGCATTCCCATCAACACGAGTTGTTGTTAACCAGCAATCTCCCAGACACGGTAGAAATGGAATTCTTTCAATAAGTAAAAGCAGAAGGATATTATTCTCAGGATCATTTCTAGCAGCACCAATTGAACCAACATCAATTGAGTATAGAGCATAAGTAGTTGAAACGGATCATTCATCCCCACCATCAGCAGCACCAGTAGAAGGAGCAGACCCCAGGGTCATTTGAATAAGCAGAACAACCAGCAGCTTCAGCGTCATTACCATCAGCACTTGAATAAGCAGCAGTTACCGGGGCATCAGTTTCACCAGCAGCCCAGCGGCCGGCATCACCAGTTTAACCGGGGTCATTACCAAGAGCAGTACCACCATAATAATATTATTTTCAGAAGCACTTCCGAGAGCATTCCCAGCATCATTAGAACCAGCAGTTCTAGCATCAGTTGAGGCATAATTATTGGCAATACCAAGAGTTGAAGTCATATCATTCAGTGCGTTCGGACCAGAAGAAGCAAATCACGTTGCGAGACAAGTAATTAGGAGGTCTTCCCTCTGCCTAGTTGCCTCCAGTGTGACTGCAAGCACAACTAGTAACTCCATTCAAATGGTTCAGCCGCAGACCTTCCGTATGCTCGAAGCACACACCTTCACACCATACGTTCTTCTCCAGAGCTCTCCCCCAGCTCTACTTACGAGCTTGCTTCGAGCTGCAATTAGCCTCTCTCCAACCCTCCTTGTCTTCCCCGCCTGGCTGATCATCTCCTATTATGATTTTTAAGAACCTACCTAAAGGAAGGAGGAAGAGTGAATTCCCCCATCCTCGTGTAGTTATTTCTCATAGCCTTTCATCAAAATCCTAACCAATTGGCACGTTCTGTTGGCAAAGGGGGAACGAGTCACGAACCAGCCGAAGAAAGACTACGAGATCGGGGTGGAGTGATCAGTTCATCCTATCCCCCCCACGTCCTCAGGAAGCGAGGCGCCACCCACCATCCATATAGGTCTAGCTGATCAGCAATTTCCCCCCCATTCAGCAAAAGATCGATGGGAACCATTTACTTACCGACTCCTCCGCAGCATCAATAGGTAAGGTCGAACTCACTACGCGCTGCACAAGTCCTCACAATCAAGATTCGCTAGAGCAAAAAGGGAGCTCGTAAAAGCACAAAAGTCTAGTTTCGTCGCACTAAAGTTGTCGTTCAAGTTATGGTGTTATATAGTTTAGTGTACGGCTTTATTCATGGGTAATTTGGGAGGAGGGGACGTATTCCTTCCCTGGCTCTGGCTGGGTAAGTAATAAGTGAAGCTTAAAGGTAAGAGATATCTCGCAGGAAGAAGCAAGAAAGCTGGATCTATGGTTAGGAAATGCATAAAATGTCTGTCTATGGTTGGCTTTGGCCCTTCGGTAAAAGGGCCTTCCTCGTAGTTAATCTCATATGTAATGCAATCGGACTTATGCCTGGCTCCCCCTACCCCCTGAGCTAGAGGATAGGGGAGTCAAATTATATACGTATATTTCCTTCGATAACTGATCTCCTTTCCTGTCGATAGCTTATCTCCTTGGCATAGCTTCGCTTCTCTGTTCCAGTGTTTTCTTCTTGTCCATAGGTGATCTGTTCCAGTGCCAGAGCCGAGTCTCTGTTATAGTGCGTGCTAGCTATGTCTGCTGCTACAGGGATGGATAGCGGTGGCTGGTCCAGCGATAGCAGTGATAGATGCTGTTAGAGCTCTTACCTAGGTAAGGTATCAATGAGAGCGTGTGAGAGGACCCAGGTATCAATGATAGCGGTAGGACTGGCCCCTGCCGATCGAAATGCTAGGAATAGCGGCGGTGTAGGTCAGGTCCTTCCTTACCTGCTCGTATTAATTGTCTAACTGATAGGTAGGATCCCTGCCCGTATAAATGATCTCAATGATAGCAATAGCAATGGGGCCTGTAGACCAGTTATTACAGTTTTAATGCTAGGATTTGCGATCTATCCGTATACCTGTGCGACCGTATAATGGTTTTACCTGTATATCCGTATTAAAGATAGCACTAATTATTATATAAGTAGCTGATAGCAAAGCAAGAGCTTCAAGCAATGGGTACGCTCCCACCTAGCCTAGAGTGCATCCTTCCCCATCCTAAGCCAATTCCTTCTTCCAAGCCAGCCTCCTTCCCCATCCCTTGCCAATCCATTACATATCACATGCCCAAGGGAGATGCCAAGCAGGGGAGATAAGGACTACCAATCCATCATCCTTCCTAACTAGCTTATATACTGGGATTTTCTCTCCATCTTATATTTATTTCCATGCCGAGTTTTCCAAGCGACTAGCTAGCATTATATAGTCTATAAGCAAATGCTAATTCCCATTCCAGACATCGAAAAGGGATTTATTAACCCCATCTATAGATCTATAAGGGGACTATACTGGGGGAGGTCCGTGCTTTCAGTTCGGAGGTGTGTTACTCATAAAATAAAGGGACCTACTCATCACTGAAGTGTTCAACAAGGATCAGTTTTAGGGCTGGGAGTGCTTCTGCGAGGTTCAACCTGAGATGAGTTCAACCTTAAACGCAGAAGAAAGAGAAAGCATAATCTACACCCAGTTAATCGCGCTCATGGTTCGATTGATCGCGGAAGAAAGACCGCTTGCCTACTGCCTTCACTGAACGGTACGGAGCGTTGATTAATGAGGTCCCATAGCACGAGGAAAGAAGGAACAGAACACGATAGAGAAAGTAAGGCCTTGACGATAACACAGGCCTGGACACTAGAGGCGATAGAAGATAGATGGAGCCCGGCTTACAGAGCAGAGAGAGACACTGACAGCGCTACCCACTACACACACAAACACACTACATAGAGCCTATTACGATTACAACAAATTTTATTTATTTGAACCAATTTCTTCTTGGATTTATTGGAGATGTCTTGTCTCTTTTGGAACCGATGCACGATGCTTACTTACGCACCTGTAGAAGTTGATGAGCCAATTGGTGTATAATTACGTAGCCCAGGTCGATGTGAACAGTTGTACGTGCCCAGGAGGTTAATTGTCCCCACCAGTTGCGATACCCCGTGCCCTGGAGATGTTTTCATGTGTGACCAGTTGACCAGTTGATCCCCCCGTACCCAAAAGGAGGTGTGCGTGAACTATTTCAGTACGTGATCAGGAAAGGAGTTGTTAGTACCCACCTGTTTCATTCTCACGTGAAAACAGGAATGATTAGGTTGTGGTGGTGCTTCTTTATGCGTGAACAGTTTATCATACCCCCCATGCCCTGGAGGTAGCGGTTTTCTTAGTGCATTACCCGTTATAGAGTCACCGTTGCCAGTTTGACGTGCACAGGATGTGAGGTGCGTGGTTCTTTGTGCGTGAACAGTTTATCTCATATCCCATCCCCAGGAAGGAAGCAGGTGGTGATTCTTAGTGTGTTACCTTTTTTCTTTACCACGTGCCTTGGAATGAGGTGGTGGCCTATGTGTTTTACCTGTTCGACGTGCCCCATATGACGTCCAGGAAGGAAGTTCAACGAGTTCAAGAAGACCCAGGTTATAGTGAACAAAGACCAAATGGTTTCTCACTTGTCTTATACCTTTCCCGGGAGTTAGGAGACAGGGTAGAGAACGAAAGGATATTGTGTTGGCAACAGCAACTACGGATACGCCAACTATGGATACACCAACAGCCTTGCTCATTGAGCCCCCCCCCTACCCCACAACTACGAAAGAAAGACATGCATGGAGGTGGTGGGCTCCCTCGTATAATGCACGAATGGATGAAAAAAAAGAATTGTTAAGCCCGAATATATACAGGTGCAGGCTCGCTTCACCCCTGGCTCTTGGTCTAGGGGGGGTTAGCTCGACTTCGTTTGACCTACACTTTATTTGACCTTACTATACCTAGTACGGATTAATAAGAGGGCGGCGAGATTAGGGTAGGGCAGGGTGTTTAGTTTTTTTGTTTAGTTCCCGAACCATCCATTAGGGGTTTAGTTCCATCCAATAGGGAGGGGTTTGGTGGGCCCGGACACTGACTTGATTGGTCCCACTGACGGCGCACATAGTGTGAGGTGAGGCGGTTCCACGGACGGATGATGTAGACGTGTGAGGTGCACCAAGAGAGAAAAGGCTTTTATGCTTGCCGGGTTCTTACGCTGCTGGCTGGCCGGTAGATGTTGCCAGAGGTGTTGTCTGCAAAGGTGGGTGGATCGATAGAGCTAGGGTTACAACAGCGCTTTGGTTATATACGATTCATTCGCCCAGGACAGCTTTAAAATAGAGGGAAGGAAGGAGATTTATTACGGATGGATATCGAACGGATGGATATCGAACGCTTGCCTACCAATGAAAGATCTTGCCTAACCTTCGATAGATTCATTGACATTCAAGGAGCACTGATCACCATTAATATGCGACCGAAGGGAGCTAAGGAACCAGGATAACGTTCAAGCGACCGAAGGGAGCGGGTATAAAAGAAGTGGCCTGCCTGAAAGAAGTGGCCTGCCTGATGCCCGTCTACTTCTTTCTGCCTGCCAGAGCTGTTCTACCTTATCCGTTCTGTTGGGAAAGTTACCGGCATGAGTTGGTTAGTGAAGATCTTGGTTAGTGATGGTTATCGGTAGGACAGGAAGGATTAAGAGGAATACCAGACTGAATGGAGGAGGCCCCTGAGTACGACCCTCTATCTAAAAGTATGGGCCCAGAACCTAAGGGAGGAAGCCCTTATAAGGAGAAGGATAAGATGGATCCTTCTTCCACTAACGTACCTCTCCCAAAGAACATACCTTCGATAGTCCTTCCCTAGCATCATCTCATACCTTCTTTCCTTATTCTCTATTTGTCCTTTCTTTTCTTTTTCCTCCTCTTGAAGGGAGGGGGAAACTCGAACGAACCACGGGGCTAAAGATAGCAGAAGAATGGACAAGCTTAATCCCTCTTTCATTCGTTCTTTCATTCATATCGATTTGGGTCTTTTCGCACCATATTTAGATCTGCCCCTTTTTCGACCCGGAGTTCCCAGCGAATCCTTGACTCCTCGAATACGATGGAATTTCGCACCTGGCAGATCTTTCACTCTACCTCCTCTGATCGACACCATAGGATGTTCCTGCGGATTATGACCTTCGCCCGGAATGTAAGCAAATATATCGTGTCGATTGCTTAACCGTACTTTGGCTATCTTACGTGGAGCTGGATTAGGTTTTTTTGGTGTTCTCGTCGGAACACGCGGGCGTACTCCTCGCTTCTGAGGACATTTCTCCGAAGCTCGGGTACGGTCTGTGCGCCGTTTTTTCTCTCTACCATGACGAATCGATTGATTCGATGTAGGCATCGCTCTTCCCGTCCTTCCCCCCCCCCCCACCGAGTGGAGTGAGTGTTGCCCCCTCATTGGTGGTTACTCCCGATCTAAAGCACCCTTCTTCCATTCATGGGGAAATCCAATCGTCGAAATCAATGAAAAGACCATCATGGACCGAGATCCAAACGGATCAATCTTGTTGAGAGGGACTGCCCGAGGGGAGGAGAAGGTTACTTCCGGATCAGAGATAATAAATGAAATAGGAACCGGATAAAATCGTATATCGAAACGACTTCTGGCATCACCGGAAGGATCGGAACCACATTCGTGGGCCGACAATTTTTCTGGATAAGTCGAACCATTGGGAGCGAATGGAAAAGGAACACCAAGTGGGATCAAAGAAACTAGCGAACTGATTACTAAATAGATACGAATAGGTGCAAATTCCAACATCGTTGGTTACACAGCCCACTTTGTTCGCTCCGCTCTGCTCGCGTCGCGGCATACATACCGGAAAGAGAAGGATTGGCTGCTCTATATATATATATATATATGTATTTATGAAAATCCTTGCTTGCTTGATGGGCGAACAAAAAAGTAGTATCATCGTCTCACGTCACGGGTTAAACAACAGCAGAATTTGTGTAGGCAATTACGGCAACTACGATATATAGTGACAGAAGTATATATGATCGTAGTTGCCGTAATTCTGGGATAACCTACACACACAAATTCTGGGATATCCGCAAGGTCCCCCCCCTCGTAGGTATAACCGATAGGTATAACCCCAGAAATACGCGTGATATTATATAATATAGGAGTTAGTTTGGAAACTTACCTAAAAAAAAACCAGCCATATCTATCTCTCAGGATCGGGTAAATCCATTCATTCCTAATAGCATAGCGGGGGGGGATAAAGACACAATAGGTCCAAAACCCAACCATTTGGTGAATCGTGGAACGCATCTAATGACTCTGTTCCTTCCAACCCCCAAATAGAGGGATTTTAATACTACCACCGTACTTGCATCCTCCACTTAACAGCCCCTATTGAATGGAGAATGGGGCATTGCAAGGATGGATGGTCGCAAAGCTGACATTCCAGTTCCAAAACTGACCTTCAAGTGGTGCATCAAAGCCAAAGGCAGGTTGCAGGTTCGTCAGAGTAGCTCTCTGTTCCCATTTCTCGCTTCACCGCGTTTCGAGATCAAAGTGATCTTGAGTTCACGAGAACGAGGAATGATAGCAAAAGGTTCCTATTGGTGTTTCTCTTCTGAGCCCGCGGAGATAAAACCAACCTCCCGGGCCGGGGGATCAAATCATTTCGAGTGTGAGAAGCATGACGATGGCTATTACATATATATATATGTATATATATATATATATCTCAAACTGGATGTAGCTATGCTTCTGGGTCTCTAAAGCTGCTCTCCCATCTGGAACACCCGTCTTATCTACATCATGGTATACATCAGTCCTCTTACCATAGTTCTAGTTGACGAATCGCGTAGCAGTTCGACAATGGATAGGTAATCGGGTTCGGTGGGCCAGGTTATTCCCATTTCGCAGCATGCAGCTCATGCCGGGGGTTCCAAAGAGCCGGCCGAAGGCAGTCGTCATTTTTATCCCGGAAGAGCTCGATCCAGCCCTCGGTCACCATTTATAAGCTTACTATAAGCTCGATATGTAAAAGAATAGCTCAGCTAAGTGGCAGAACGTGCACGAACCGGGCATATCATATTTCATGCAGGATCACTGAAGCCGAAGAAATCACGATGATATTTCTGCGTCAGTGTAGTATAAGACTGCGATGATCAAATCTGTATCGGAAAGTTGGTCATGCTTTACCCGCGCATTAAAGTAGTTCTGTTTCCCCCCCAATATAAACACTACAGCGACAGCCATCATGTAGACCATTATGGCTTGCTTGTCAGTAGAGCCAAGTAGTTCTAATTGAATGAATCTGGGGCCTTAATTCCTATCGATCTTGTGAGGGCGGAATAGCCTCTCTTCTCTCTGTGGCTCCGGTGTGAGCAGTTGTATCTGAGCGGCCCAGCTAAGCGTGTAACCTCCGACTGAGTAGCATGTCCATTTAGACCTATTCCTTTTGCCTGCTGTGTATTGTAACGAATCATCCATCCACACTGCAGAATACCCCGCCCACGCTAAGTAATATGCCATCCAAGCTCCACAATAATACAACGACTAGGAACACTAGCTAATCTCAGAACACCTATTCTAGGAACACGTACTAATGCTGGAACACCGCTTTCTTGGAACCATTGCGGATGTTGGAACATTACTTATTGGATAAAGAGCTTATGTTGGAACAAATCTTATGGGAACAATAGCGCATGTCGGAACTGGACCATGTAGAGGAGCCAAAATAAGTTTGGATGACTCAACTCATTATGGTTGAAGATGTTGGAACACCACTCCTAGGAACACTCTGTAATAGCTCTTATCACCTATTGATTAAGATGTTAACCCTCCAAGATCAATAAATTAGCCGCCCGTACCTGTCCTTACTTGCTGTTGAGGAGCTGAAGGGACTGGGGTTATAGAATAAGGCAGGGACGGATCCATGTCCGACTAGGTGGAAGGTGCCCATATCCATATTTGTTTGTCGAACCTAAGTAAGCACTAGTAGCTCCGGTAAGCGAAGCAATCATGATCATTGCACCGGTTGCTTGATAACGGCTATTGAGTTTATCCGACATAGACTTTTACACACGCAGCCTCACCCCCACAAGTGGGAACACTCCTCAGTTATAGTTTCATACGACTACTTGGAACACTACCAAATGCCAGAACTATTCGAGGCTAATCCACCAAGCTTCTTGGAACAACAGCATTTGTTGGAACAAAGCTTATAGATACATTAGCAGATATCGGAACTGAGCTTATGGGAACAATAACTTATGTCGGAACACCTAAGCTAGGAACTGCATATGAGATTTCCTCATCGATATCTCATCAATGAACCAACCCCTCCCATCTGTCCATGAATAGCGCAATACGGGCCTCCTTGCTTTACAGGGCTTCCCATCTATCTAGTTTCGATGAGTCAAGTTGAAATAAGTGGACCCAATCAAAAAATATAGATAGATACGCATTGGTATGTATTCGAGCTATTGATAAGTCACTTGCGAAGGAAGGGTTCTTCCCGTTAGATCAGATACGGATATTTCAATTGCTAAGGTTGGATACGACCTATATTTTATTTGATCCAGCCGTAGGGGAACCTGCGGCTACCTTGTTACGAGCTTCCTTCGTTCGGAAGGAAGGATTGCTTGCCTTACGATAGGAGGGTGAGGAAGGTACACAACAGAAACCTCCTTATCAACCCTGCTACGCACCACCACTTAGTTATTTATTTGGCCTTTACTTTTCGTGCGAAGGTCAGGGCCTTCCCATAACCGCAATGGTATTCCGGACGGCATCGTGAGCGGCTCCCCCGGAGAAAACAGACAGTTATTGTCTTGCTCCCACTTCTCCCATTGTATTGCTCCTCCCACTTATACCGAAGCTAGAGGCATCCCAATGAATGAGATATGGGATCCCTATTACGGATCTGCAGAATCGTAACTTGTGATCCACACATCGCAGGCAGTCTACTAGGTAGGCCTTCTAATTATTCAAGGGATTCGCCCTGTAACTTCTATAGAATAGGCACTTTTACCGCGGGGAGAGGACTTCTATAAAAAAAACCAAGATCTTGGCCAGTCGGGGTGGGTTTGGTTAGTATTTCAATGACCCGCATCCGATTCAATTCTTTTCTTTTATTAGCAAGAGCGATCAGACAGAAGGTTATCCCTTTCCCGTAGCGAGGTTAGGTATAAGTGAGAACATAAAGGTGAATGAGTAAACTAAGTATCGACCAAATTGAACGAATAATAGGTTAGGTCAAGATCATGTTGTTCATTGGGAATTGAAGAGGGGAACGATTAATTCTCTTTCTTGTTATCGTGGCGTCATCAACCCACCCTTACGACGCGGTCAACGAACAACTCATACTATAGGACTTGTCATTCTCCATAGTTCCGATCGGATAAATAATTATTAGCCTTCTAGCCTAGCTCTGCCTGCTTTTGAGGGGAATAAATCCTTTCAGGACCTTGGTATCGCTCTGCTTGGGTTACCTGGCGGCTTTGTAAGGACTCTCCATCCCTGCACACCACCCCATAAATCCTACTCCACTACTACTTGACTTTCACCCACTTCAGTCATTTGGGGCATAAAGGATCGGTGAAAGCCCGGCATTCGTCCGCCGAATCAGAGTTATTGTAAAGACCTAGCTGTGTAAAGACCTGGCTTTATCAGGACGCTTACCTGGACCTCCTTAGACCTGGCGATTTACAATATAGAAGGAATTCAGAGATGGATATAATAATGAAAGTAAGGCCAAGAATAATAAGGATAAGATAAGGCGAAGGCGGCCTGGTATGAATTTACCAGTACCAAACACCATAGAAATTCTCTTCCACTGCTATTTTGAAATCAACCCACGTTTGGCCAGTCTTCGTTACACAAGGCGGCATGGCGAGGCACATGTTACTTCTTGATGGGGGGGGAACGGCATGGCAAGGCCCTTACAACATAAGGCATGCATGGGAAGGCATATACTGACTGACATAAGGAGGGCACGTTATAGGCGGACCTATTTTATAAAGTGTAAGGACCTTCTGGTACGTGAGAACCTGACCTTATAGCTCTCTCTGCTGGCTGGCTTGCTGGTTGGTGGGCAGGCTGACTGGTGGTGGAAGGGGTACCTTTTAGGTTAATTTAGAGGTAGCATCATGAAACCACGAATAGAATCGATTGATTATCTAATCTGTTAATAAAGAGGTCGCACCATGAAGAAGCCCATTCCCTTTCATGGAGGATGGGGGGTTTTACCTGTTAGGTATAGGAGCTGTCCCCGCAACGTAACCCATGCTACTTAAGTTTAGGGGCAGTAGCCGCTTTAGGAGCAGTACCCGCTACGTAACCCCCGCTACCATCGCTACCACGTTACCATTTCCTTCCATCGCGCCAAGAAAGAAACCCCCACACCCCCCCTTAGGGGGGCATTCCCTACCGAAATGAATCAATGCAGGAATGAATGGGTTAAGCTAGAGGAGGAATGGGTCAAGCTATAGGTAGAAAAGCAGGAATGAATGGGGAAAGCGCTACTTAGTGGGCGCATCGAAACGCTAGCTGGTTGGCTAATACGTCTATCCTTTCTGCTGCTTTAAATCACCAATAAAGATATAGATCCATCTTTACCCTTTACTTTCAGACGGGACAGGGCTCATTCCCCCGGAGAATTACCCCCGCAGGGGGAATGAGCCCTTCACCCAAATAGGCCATCTCGGGAAGTAATGGTTATAGCTCAGACGCATGAAACAATGAACGAATAGCCTCGCCCCAATAGATAGATAGATAGATAGACAGATAGCCCCACCCAATAGATGAACGTAACCTAAGGAGGGAAGAACTGGTACCTTTGAGTTTTTTGTGTTTAACCTGGGATTATTGTCTGGGATTATTGTGTGGTTTTAACCTGGGATTATCGCCCGGATATGAGCGCGGAGTTCTCTAGCAAATTCTATAGCAAACTCCGAAGTTTCTTCAAACAATCTTAGGGGCGGGGGAGCCACTAATGAGGAAGGACTTATGAACTCAGAACTTTTAGAGAGAACCAAATAAAGATCAATACGAAAAGGTCAATCTTACCTTATTCGGGTTCAAGTGGGGCTACAGCGCGCTAAAATGGCCATAGAATTTGGCTTCTGAGCCTTTGGTGGGACCAACAAATGAGCCCTGATAAGGGTTCAAGTGGCGCTACAGCGCGCTAAAATGGCCATAGAATTGGTCCGGGGTTTCAGAAAGTAAGCTTATTTCAGAGGCACTTGCGCTTGGCTTGAGGAAGGGCAGTGAGAGGGTCTGCGTGGGATAGCGAGGTGGTAACCGTAAGAGCGCTCGAAGGAGTCTGATGATGGGAGTGCCCTTCGAAGGAGGAAAAGCCCCTTGCTAAGAGTACCCGAATATTTAATCTTATGATAACACTAAGCCATGTCGAGAGACGTAAGATCATCTATCGTGGTGAAGTGCTTTCGCGCTGTATGGAGCTCTTTAGGTGCGAAAGTGTTATTATTGGGAGAGGCATAATAGAATACGGAAGGTGTTCATTACCATATATATTGGGAGAAAGAATACGTCAGCAAGTAAGAACACATGTTTCTAAAGGGAACTACCTTTACCGAGTTGACAGGTCTACAAACAGACATACGTCGCATCAAACCACGGAAGGGTGGGATGCTCGCATTGGTACCTAAGGGAGGGGCCCTGAGCATAGCCAATAGTTAGTAAAACAACTAATTTTGACCCGAGAGAGTGAACAACCTCGATCGAGTGCCTAATGATCGGGGCAGATCACGGGGGAGAGCATAAATCCTTTCCGCAGCTGTTGCTTCTGGCTTTCGGAGGCGCCTCGATAACAACGGACGGAGAATAAGGGATTGAGAAAGAAAGCAAATAAGATGAATTTGAAGTACTTATACTTTCGCGGCTGGGGAGCGAGCGGCAGGGCTATTGGTTGGAGAAGGAGCAACCGAGGGCAGATAAAGTGTGAGTTAAAAAGCAATATATAGGTAGTAGTAGAATGGCTGATTTCAGTCATTTTGCTGGCCGGCGAGGGAGTTATCCGACTAACTACCTACATCCCACTGGAGTGTGGCTGCAGTGCACGTACAGATACAGAAGTTCAGTTTTATTCTCTTCCCGCTGACTGACTCTCGCAGCGCTATCAGTCGGTGGAGAGACCCAATTCTATCAATCAATCAGTGATGGATATTTGCTTGTATTTAGCCCCACTCATTACAGAAAGCCAGTAGTTGGTTGGACCTCAAGGATAGCTCCCAATGAGGGGAAACCAACCTCCAACTATCCCCTTTAGTGAGTCTAGCGTTAATCTGATGGACTCTTGCTCATGAAAGCTTCCCTGCCTATCTACGGCCCCATACAGTTGTGGCATGGCGAGGGATATTTGTTGTTGCTAAATGGGATGGATAGTCTAGTTGGGAGACGAGGGCTATTGGATGAGGCTTTCAAAGACTGACCATGGGTACTTTGGAGCGATCCGTAGACTGACTACCTACTGACTGAAGGAAGAAGCTATATAAACTGAAACACGCCGCTGCTGTTATCCCTCTCTGAATTAGAGATGTGCGCTTTCATATTTAGTGGGACGGACCCTTCGCTATCTTTCACCCACCCCTATTGTATCATTCTATCCATCCATTCTGGGCTACCAATGGGATCTCAGAGCCACTAAAGCGAGTAAGATCGCCTGGAAATAAAGCCCCCCTTATAGAAAGAAATAAAAAGATCTCCCAAGTTTATTATTTCTTCGTGAGTTATTCCGAACCTAAATCCTTTCATATTCTTCACCAGCCATACATAAATACTAAAGGGAATTAATTATCCAATCTGCTCTGCGGGATAACCTTAATCCATAGCTTATCATTTTCGATTCGTGGGTGAGAAGTTGCTCGACCGATAGGGAGAGGACCCGCTCTTTGTCTTTGTTTGATGCCACTTAATAACCATCATGGAGCCACTGGGTTCTATTATAGTATCATGGTGCGTGCGTTAGGGCGTCAGAAAAGAGAAGTTCTTTTATGTATGTCACTAATGGAATGCACATCGTTCCTCTATCACTCACTCGGCTACGACATTCAATATTGCGTGGGCGTTGATTGGTGGAGCATCGGGCTTTTAACCGGTCGCAGGTGCCAGCCCCCCGCCCCAAAGGCAGGCGTTCAGCAGGTTCAAGCAGTGAATGGGAGAGTTTCGCATTCCCGCCCGAGATGTGAATGAATTCGTTTGTGCCGCCTATAAGCCTTTCCACCATACCTGACTGAAGGGTGCCGCTTCGATCAATCCTATCGAAGGTACTGCTTGCGCGTTGTCGTTATCCTAAAAAGCACTCTATTCTTTATCGCTCGGGAAAGCAAATTCCAGGCAGGCCCCACCCGAAAGCTTTCTGACCCATAAGGAAGGATCCATCTCATCTAACCAGAACGTGAAATAATACGTGATTCTCGATTGGGCGTATCCAAGTCTTGGGGAAGGAAGGAACTAGCTTTCTTCTGAAAGAAGGATTCACTTCTACATTCTTCAAAACAATCATATATAGATGGGTGGGAGTCGGATCAGAGCTAAACCGACATCTATATGAAACAGATCTAAGTAGGTCGAACTAGAGGTACGTTCTGGCTCAATTCATTCGATCGGGATACGGGCCGTACGGATCGAATTTTGGATCTGTGTGCTTCGTAACTTGCACTTCTCATTGAGAAGCATAAAACACCTTAGTTCATTCAATCATCTATAGAGTCGTTTGATCCTCCTAAGAAAAGAACCACTGTTTCAGTTCGCACACATCCCAGAACTGTAAAGAGGAGATTCTTGTGGTTTTCTGTAGATCCGTAGGACGTTTTCTAGTTAGTTCCTTCCCCCATATTAAAGCCTGTATCTCTTTATTTAGCCCCAAAAACTAGTAGTCTTTTTCTTGGCTATTTTTTTTCCCCTAACGTATAATGAGAGAGATAATAAAGAGAATACCTCCATAAAACGTCAATTCAGAATTTTAATAAGTACATTTTTGACGTAAATACTTTCCTGGGTCATGTCCGGCATTCGTAGATTAAGAGACTTGGCACTGATTTCCTTGGCCTTGGCTTGGCTTTCCTAGGATGTGCGCACGCTAACTCATTAACGTATTGACTCGTCTACTATTCATTTCGGTAACTAGAGATAGCATAAAGAGAAAACTCCTTTTGGTCTTTAGGTAGGCTCTATATATATATATATATATGACGCACCAGAAATAGATAAGGCTTTGTAAGGCACTTGATTCTAAGTCACTTATCTGGTAGAGGGGCTTGGCCGCGAGCTCGTATCATGTCGGTAACTAGCCAGGTATCTAAGTGCATAAAGAATGAACACAACACCTTAGAAAGCTATTAGACGACCCTCTATTTTAAGGAATGACTCGTATCATTTCGGTAACTAGAGATAGAATAAAGAGTATATAATACTTTACATGAAGTATTTATTTCACGTATTGTCTCATGGGGCTATAGTGAGAGATAATAAAAGGAAAGATAAGATCGAGTAAGCCGCCCAGAACCAAAAAGTGGGTGGGAAGGGCCCGCCTCCACTCCCTTCCCCCCCCGGAGGGATAGGCAGGCCTATCTATACCTCCTGGGGGCCAACAGATACAGATGAAGCAGAAGTTTCCGTCTACGTCACTCCATCTTTTCCCAACTCCATCGGAATACGGATGAGATCAGAAACGCCATCATTGAGGCAGACAATGCAATAGCTTCGGTTAAAGCAAACCCCAAAATGGCGTGACCAGATAATTGTTTAGCCAATGATGGATTTCGCGCCACGGGATGGATCGAGGAACTAAGAGCGTTTCCAATACCGGCAGCAGCTCCCGCTAAAGCAATTGTAGCTGCTCCAGCACCTATTAATTTCGCACCTTCCAGCATATCGATAAGTTTCTGTCTTGTCAGTTCTTTTCCCCCCATAGTATTTCTCTTCGGATTTGGCTTCTCTTCGTTAATTCTTCCCTCTTTCGACGTTCCTTGCTCTCCTTTTGTCGAGCAAGCAATAAATCCCTTGCTCTCCTTTTGTCGAGCAAGCGATTCGCTCGTACCTCGCTCACCCTTGCCCGATGCGGACAAGCGACTACGTTTCTCTCCCTCACCCATATGATGAGTGAGCGTTGAAACCCTTTGGTCGAGCGACTACGTTCCTCGCCCTTCTTAGGTCGGGCGAGTACTCCGTTTCTCTACGTTCCTTTCATAAATACCTACCTCAACTGGCATCTCTGGCTATCACCCGCTCACTCATTCTTTCTTTCACGTATTGACTCGTATCATTTCAGTAACTAGAGATATAATAAAGAGAAAACATAACTCCGGAGTTATGTTTTTTACTTAATCACGTCCGTCATTAAGAAAGTCGTTTATGGTGGGTGGGACCATTACCTGATACTACGCGGGCTCATCGAACCGCGCGAATTAGCTTTATTAATTATTCCGGATTTGGAGTGAACTGTTCGGCAGATTCCCACACGTTACGCACCCGTTCGCCACTTTGCTTGCCCACGCACGACACGCATGCATATTGAGTGAGGAGCATGCGTCATTTTGCTAGGAAGGAGCCATTCATCTGGCCCTTCTGCCCCCACGTGGATAGATGGGGAAGCAAGCCACGTTCTTGCATGTGTTGAGCATATAGCTAGCGTTCGTTCTGAGCCAGGATCAAACTCTTTTTTTAGTATTACGCTATGCTATTTTGAGCATAAAACAACTGCCCTTTCGAATGCTTCAAAGGCAGTTATTCCAGTCATTCGTTATATACGTAATTACGCTATCGAAGAATTGATAAAATAATTTATTTGATTGACTTTATTTATTTCGAGGAAAATATACCATCAACAAGGCCAGCTTCTAAAGGTAAATATTCCAGACATGCTGGTGAATCTGCTGGTTTAATTGGATCAACTGAAGCTGTTACTCAGCAAACCGCCTATGCTTATAGTGATGCTTCAACCAGGTAAACTACCCTAGCTCTTGGATTTGCATCTCGATCTGCTTCTCTATATGGATTTCGCTTACGATCTGTACCACCTGGAACTGCTCTTGCTGCTTCATCTTGAACTGTATCTTGAACTGGAGGATATGCCTTCGCTACTGGAAGGAATTGGGCACGAAACGTATTTATGGGTGGTGCTGATAGTAATGGCCACCCCGTTATGGTAGTACTGGTAATTATCAACGCTAATAGTAGTTTAGGAACAAATGTAGTGCTAGTAAAGATCCAACGACAATATTTAGCTCTCTTCCCCATGTTGTGGTTTGTGCCCCATATGTAGTGGTGGGCAGTTCCCTATACGGTGGCTCACCATGTGGAGGTTCTTCCGCCGTTGGTTATCCTGTAGAGTGCTGGTCCAGCTATTTCTAGTCCTCTATAGATTTATAAATAAAATAATTTCTGTAGATAAAAAAGCTATAAAAGTACCCCGACGAGGATTGATCTATCTGGGCATCAAATCGTTTCATTTATTGCCCGTAAGTAGCCATTTGAGTCTTTTCTCATAGAAGGATAGTGACTCCGCCTGCCCCTAAAGGCTAGCTTGGAGTTCTTTTCCTTCCCCTTCCCCTTCTTGAGTCCCCTCCTTGATAAGCCACACCTATTTCGATAAGCCACACCTACGATGGTTAGGTAGGCTTGGAACTAGCGATCCCTTGTAAGAAGGCAAGTAAGAAGGCAAGCAAGGTTATACCTTTCCTGAACTGGTAGAATAGGTCGATCAGTTTAGGTAAATTATTAAATGATTCCTTCCCCGATCTATAGTGGGTAGGGATGGGACCAATGGGTTAGGCCCTTGCTTGGTGGGAAGGTCCTGGATCTTTCCTGAACGCTTGGGCCCGACCTCCGGAGGACACAACTGACTGATGATGGGACTAACCTGCACCTGGTACTGAGACTGATTTACTTAGAATGGAACTGACTGATGAGCGGTAAGGGTGGGAGAATGAGCTAGGCCGACCTTCCCTGAAGTGGGAGAGCTAGGCCGAACTTCCCTCTCCTCGATCGCTTTGGTATGATTCTTCGATCGTACCTTGCTGAAGGGCCTTCCTTCATAGGCACAGGCCGATGGAAACTAACTTCCTTCTGTCGACGGTTTCTTGCTGCATATCAGATCGATGAAGTCTTTCAGTTAGATGTAGTATAACTTCCTCTACAGTTCGCTGATTTACGGGTGGTGGGACATTCTCGATCGATCGTTCGGAATAAGCAAAGCAGAGATAAGCAGCGGCTCCCCATCCATATATTGACGCGGAGTACCCAACGCTCGATGAAGGACTCGAGACTGAGGTCCACACCGCACGGGATTGGCTTCCTTACTACCTACCGTAGTGCACGCCGGTCGGAAGCTTCTTCCTAATGCTTATCTAGAAGGCAGAAGCTTATTTCCTTCCCCACCCCCGGCAGGCAGGAAAGAAGTGATCCCCCGGCCCTCGAAGGAAGGGAAGGTTATGAATTGGGCGGGAGGTAACTCCTATCGAAGCTTTTTACCTATCGAAGCTTTTGAATGGATATTCATACTAATGTCAATGTGAGGCTCTACTGGAAGGTTCTCCCCATGTGGATACCATATCGTGGGCCCGGAGAAGAATCTCTGAAGCGGCATAGGCACTTTTTATTGGAAATAGTTTATCCGGACTATTGGGAAATAAATCTGCCACCTCATCTATGGTGTCAGAGGGTGGGCTAGCTATTTCAATTCTTCCGCCAGCTCTTAATGAAAGCTCATTCGACCCAGGCGGTAACCAACATTCCTAAGCTGCTCTTGTCCCCCTATGACCTATACCTGCAGTAGTTATGTCGTTTCGAGCTAGGTCGAAGCAACTTTCATCTCATTCCCTTTTATTGCCGCGAATGAAGCGTTAGCGGCGGGAGAAGCCAAGGGGGGGGGGCATGAGCGGTAACGAAAGTGGGGTGGGGGGATCGGTACGGCGCCAAACCATACCCAACGCAATTGAGGAAGCAAATGGCACTTCCGGCGTAAGCGATTTGATTCTACCCGTCGTTCTGCTCCGAACAGAACTACTTTGCCTGGAACGCACTGTTGCTCATCAGGTCGATCTAGGAACTACTTGAACGTAACCGACTTGATCAATTATGCATGGCTACGGGAAAAAATGTATAGCTAATCAGAGGAACTGCTTTCCCTTCGGCGGGGGCGCTGTCAATCCTTCTATTATTTAGTTTATGCCATATCGACTTTAAAAACGGGGAGCACATCCATTTTCCTACACCGGAACGCCAAACCAATATATGGAATGTTAGCCACTCCTACAGCCACTCTCAAATACTAATCGCCTGATTTAGAAGGTTAGGGTGACAAATAGAGGGACGAACCAACATGGGACATGGAACTACACACACCGTCGTCTTTCACCTTCATCAGCGATACGGAACATTCCCTTCCATGCCTATATGTAAACTATTGGAAGAAATAAAGGTCTTATGATTGAATCCACGCCGGAAGCACATTTGATTTTGTAGTTGTGCAACAGGAAATGAAACGATAACGGCTCAGGGAAGAGCACCATTCCTACTATATAAATACTGACCCGCGCCGAACCGAACCGGGCCACCTCTATAAATGCTACTATCGTACATGTGCGTACCCAATCTATATCTGTTCGTCGACATGTGAACAGGAGGAGCTCCAAATCTGCATTTCCACCTTGCTTGCGCATGGCAAGGACTTACTAGACGCCGCTTCAATAGAAGTAGTTTATTTATACGGGTTTATTATTCACAGATCGACAGACTGAGGAATACACCTTAAAAGGTGAACGGAAGAATGCATGTATTTCTCAGCCATATAAACACCTCCACACTTTCTCTGACACATGACTTCCCAACTCCTCACGCTTTTTTTGGTCGGACTAGGGGAATAGAGTAACTATCATACAAAGCAAAGTGGTCAGCTATTTATGTTTGCGACCGTAAGAAGAAGTCCTACCCATACCTACCAATCCCACCCATGCTCAACCGTCCATTACACATGCTGATAGCTCCGGCCGTAGGAACGATGAACAATTCGAAGAATGACCACCCGTACTGCTAGCACTAGCAGGTTGGATTACCTTGCCCTCCATTCCAATCAAGGAAGGGCAATGCCTACTACTAGAAACATACATCAATATTCCTATTCACCATTCGCTTAAAAGTAAACTACCCTATTGTAACTAACCTCTTTACCTATGCCACAATGCTATAGGTGGATGAAGTAATAGTGTAAGACCTTACATACGGACGCGCAATAGAAAGCTAAGCTCGCTTGGAATCAGCCGATTCGGATAATGGCAAATACCTGGCGTGGATAGGGGAAATAAGCACTTAGCAATACGCTAGCTGGTTGGCCAAGCCCACACTTGGAGGACTGGCCCCACCAACCTACTTTGCCCTTCATCCACACCTGAGTTTTCGACTTATCCTAGCGTACCTTTCTTCTCCCACACCTTATTCCTTTATAAATCGGAAGTGTATCTTGGAAAATCCATTACCACATTGGAAAACCTCGAAAGTCCACCCGATTGAATGTTTTTGAAAACTATAGTATTTAAAGGGGGGGTGTTAAGTCGTTTTTCATCCTTTGATTGATATAAGGAGATGAGTCTTTATAACTGTAAAAATGAACTGCTGACTGAGATTGTACGAAAACCCTCGTACCAGTAAAGTATATGCAGCGAGGTCATGTGCTCAGCTCTCTTCATTTTATCCGTTAACCTTATTAATGTGGGGGGGGGACTTGTTATAATGGTGTGCTATATATACGTAATATGACTGACTAGATTACGTGAAGCCGTAAAGCCTTGCTTGCTGTAACGGAGTCCCGTTAAGAAAGGAAGACAGGCTCCCCTGTTAAGCCGGCTCTTATGTAATGAAGCTTTACTCTGCCTAACATTTTTTACCGTAACGAAGTATTTCCTATTAAGAGAGGCCGGCCTTTTCGAGTTCGGGAAAGGTCTTACCTTGGCTTTCAATACGTTACGCCTAACTACGCTCTGCTCAGGCGGGGACCCTATATTTCTTCCCCTCAAAGAGCTCTGCGTCAATCACTTACCTGAACTATGCGTAAGATCATATCTTCCCGACGCCTTTCATACATATCTTCCCGAACTCGCTATGCTGGAGGGAGCCTTAATATATAGTCCAACTTGAACCGTGATAAAGTTTAACCTTTATAACAACGTAAGTATATTCATGTATCCATCCCTCAAACCGACGCTTGTGAAGAGGGCCCACCTAATTTTTCAGATACTACTGAGCCTTCCTTATTTTCCAGTACATCTTCAATACTTAGTATCTGAAGAGTCCAATCCCGATTCTCTGGAATCAATTCCATCTCCCTCCCTCAATGATTCAGTTCCAGGAAGGAATTGTCGACGAATGAGCCATATCCTTAGTGTTTACGTTTCCCCTAGAGCAGAGCAAAACGAAATCAATTACACATCGTTTATAAACTTTATTTTTAATGATGCATTAGAACCCTTCAACAGAAGGACCACGCCTAACAGTGTCGCCATTCATGACGATCATATCATCGACGACATTGAGTTAGGTGAACTTAGGCCTCTTCTTTCCCATCTCGAAGCGAGCCGGGTGTGGTTTAGACCTGTTCGCTGAGTAAGGGGGGACGCCAGTAGCAGTGTTTTCGCAATAGCAGCAGGCAGTAAATGGGTGGGTGCGCTTCGCCTCCTGCCAGTGATAGGGCGCCCCACTGGTTCTACCACTTCATAATCAATGAGTGAGTATCCTCCCCCGGGACCGGAATGATTATCCCTGTCCGATGGGTCTACATTCATCCCTGGATGTCGTCGGGTACTGTTAACTTCCCCGCCATTCTTGTCACCGTCACCTGCAATCCGCGCAGGTGTGTCCGCACCCCCTGGAGTGGACGGTAAAGTCTTTCTCGGAGCAACCCTCCCTGGTTCCAGACCCAGGAGTGCACTTCCCCGTATGAGCATTCGGTACATGCATAGGTGGAAGAGTTACAAGGTCACCACTACTTGGGATCTCCCCCCTAATCTTAGATGGGTCGTCCGAGGGTTCGCCTTCATTGCTGTGCTTACACACTAGGCTACCCTTCTCCGAAAGCTTCGCGGGACCACCTACCACTAGTCTTCTCCGGATCGCCCGGAGGGGTTTACTGCAAAAAAAGGTCCTGGTTCTTCTTTTTCGCTAGCTCTGCGAAGGGCCCTTGAGGGAATAAATATAGGGCCAGCACAGTCAGGATACTATTTTATTCCCCTCAAAGAGCTCTGCTCAGTCAGGTAAGGCCCGGGGACGCTGGCTCCCGCAGGCAGAGGCCCAACGAATGTCAGATGCAAAGCTCCGCACCTCATTAAGATCATATTGGCATACTCCCCTAGAAAAGAAGGAGCAGACCCCATCGAAGACGAGAGTAGGGTACAACAAGGCCATTTCCGTCCACCTTCTCACAGAGCCGTACGTGGACGTTACCGCTCATACAGCTTCCAGCCGGCAGTCAGCCCCTACAATAAATAAATAAATGTGTGTGTGTGAATGAATCGACGAAAAATCGAAGAGTGACATGAATTTGGTTCTTCAGCAGTAGCATGGGAGGAGCATCCCTGTAACAAAAAAGGAGTAGGTAGAAGGGAGCTTCGTTACATCCGTCCGTGATTGATCCGGATAGCTCAATTTTGCTTGCTAATAATAACAAATCAAACAGGGGCTAATGCTAGTGCCAGTGCTAGTGCCAATGCCAATAACTCAGCTCAGTTTTGTGGGGAAATATCGATCGAAAGCTAGCTTACTTACCGGGTGAAAATTAGGTAGGTTCGGGAATAGATTTCAGGCGGGCGGTAAGGTAGGTCCTGCTCACCCAGTAAGGTACTTCTCAACCCGGTCAAGTCCTGACCCCCTTCCTTATATAACAGATATTCTCTAAGTTTCTCTAACTGTGTGAAGAGTTGGCTTTTCTGGTCAAGTCAATCCTTCGACAATGCTGCTATTATATATGTAATTACGCTTTTCTGCCCTCGCCGACCAAGTCAATAAGTAAGTGGCCTCACGGAGGTTTTCCTTCTGATCCTACTATTATTTTGCTAAAGGCTGCGTCCTGGGTGCCATGAAAATAAGCGAGGAGGTACTTCCCTAACATCCACAAGTACAGGCATGAACACCCTAGTTCTGTATTTAAGGGCTAAAGCCTTACCTCATATTAGGAGGTATTAACTGCACAAATGTTGTGAAAGAAGAAGGAAGATAGAGGATTAAGGAAGATAGAGGAGCGTCATGAACACCATTGTAAGATTTTATATTACACGGATTAGCTGGCTACCGTTCGTTGCGTTATTAGCTAGCATTTCAAAGGTATTGGCGTAAGCTGTATAACGTAAGCTGTATTACGATAGACAGATTAGACGGATTAGATAGACGGATTATATTATGAGGTATCGGCGCCCCCGCATGAACAGTTCTAGAATTGAAAGACTTTATTAGCGATATCCATTCTGTAGCTTAGAGTTAAAGTCTGTAGCTTATAATAATGGCTAAAGCTGAATAATAATGGCTAAAGAATTATTAAAAGAGCCGTCATGAACCAATTAACATGAGCCAATTCACATGAGCGGAACAAGACAAGGGGGATCTCGATTGTCTGACTTTCCTTCTCTTAACCGCCATGAACAGATGTGAATGAAACGGATTAGATTAGACCGATTAGTGAGATATGCCAATTCGTATTAGCTTTTTGTATTAGCAGGCTAACGGCTACAGTAGTGGCTGTACAGTAGTTGCTGGCTACCGTTCGTATTAGATGATAGCGAGATTGGATTAGCACAATTGGATGATAGCAATAAATATTAGATATGACTTTCAGGATTAAGGGTGTAAGTCAGAAGCCGCGATAAGTACCACGATAAGTATGGCCACGATCAGATTAGATATCGGATATGCCACGATAAGTTTATATATGCCACGATACTTTAGCTGGCTACCGTTGCGTTCGTTCTGAGCGGCTTTGCGTTCTGAGCTGGCTACCGTTGTGTTCTGACAAGAGCCGTTCTGAACGGGCAATTCACATGAGCGAAAGATCGAGATTGTCTAACTTTCTTTCTCTTAACCGCCATAAGCCTAAGGATATACTCTTTATACTTGTTCCTGCGGAGCCATGTGTTCTCAAGGGCGAAGCCCAAGCCGAGCTAGTCAATTCTCGTGCGGAGCTAGGCATCTAAGCGAGTTGCTCTCCCAAGTTACTTATTTAGAGGGGGGGGCGGTAGGATTGTATGAGGATTTTCTCTCGTCAATCCCTCATATATTGATTCTGAGCGATGGGGATCAGACTGGTAGCTGCAGGAATGTGGGGTTCCTCCTCGCCTCATTACGGGTTTATCTCTAGCTATATTCTTTTCACTGGCCTATTGCGGTATGGAAGATGTGGCCTTATGACTTTCCTTCTGACTGGATCCTGCGGAGCCAAATATTGTATTACTTTCCTCTAGTTTTAGATCCCTCATTCCTTAGTCCTGCGCTTTAAAGGGCTGAGGATCCATTAATGCCTTATGACTGGCCTTCTTACTGAGGATCCATATTGAGCGATGGGGTATCGGCGCCCCGAACCCACCCTACCCTCTAATGAATAGGAAACTCCGGTCTAACGAATACCTCGGGTAGCTTTCTTTCCCGGCTAGTCGTAGTAGTACAGGACATTCTCTCTTATTCTATCTTTCTCTCGGGAATAAATAGAAGGGCAAGACTAGCCTCCCGCTACCTATCCGTCCCATAGGGACAAGCCCATCAAGACCTTGATGGACAAGACCCATCGGTAAGGTCAGGGTTGGTCCCATCGAGCGGGAGCGAGGAAAGCCCTAGCCAGTCGTACTCGATAGGGCTCTGACCTTATTGTTCTCTCAATCTGGTAGGAAAGAATAGCTACTCTCTCTGGGCTGGTTGGGAAAGGCAGAATAGCCAATCTGGTCCCTACCCAATCTAAGGTAAGGGTTGGTTCCATCTCGGTAAGGTAATGGACAAGACCCACCACGCAAAGGGAGGAAGGATAGCTCGCCTGACATAAGGTTTATAGCTGGTTGGGTGGGAATAGATAAATAGTAATCATAGAAGGGTGAGGAGGGCGAGGAAAGCCCGTCGCCCGTCTCCGTCCGTAGAAAGAGCGGAGCGAGCTTTGAAGCGGGATGTCATAACCGAGAAGTGGTGGCTGAACAAGTAAAGTCATTGATACGAGCGGGAGGACGATAAACCCACCCTTAGTACCTCTGACACCAGAGTTATTAATAAAGTCATTTCTCCCTTAGACCCTTCCTTCCTATTTTTCATCCGACTCACCGCTACCGGGTATCCCCCCTCTCTTATCCACTATTTCCTCCTTATTCTTAGGAACAGGAGATGATCGATTACGATGGGAAGAAGTACAGTAAGAACGCTTACTACCTGAAGACATCCCAATCCGAAATTGAAAGGCATAGCGAAATGTCCTAAGTAGAGATTACAAAGATATTCCATGAAGTTGTCCCTTCACCACCCTTAGCAAGATCTCACAGCAGACAAACAGTCTCTCTTTCTTTATCTTGAGTTGTTCCCAAGGTATATCTCCTTATATTATACTATAGCCCACCTAACCTTGCTACGTAATCTATGGCATAAACGAAATGATACGAGTCATTATCTATCCTCTCTCTAAATAAGGAAGCCACACTTCTCTTCGAAAGTAAGGCCCCGACCTATCTATCTAAAGGTATCAACCCTATTCACCGTGATATATATTCCCAGTAAGGGAAAGAGGCTACTAAATAAAGAAAGAATTCAAAATTTCCTTAATAAATCATCCTATTTATCCTATCTGTAGAGAATAGAGAATAAATACGATAGACTATATATCTATATATCTAGTTTGCTAGTTTGCCAACGTGCCGGGAGGAGCAATATACGGATTGAACCTGCTGAGTCGTTTTATAGTATCGTATAGTAGTATTACCATGGCTTTACGATAGGTCTTAGGCTTCTAGATTGAGAACACACCTACTCACCTCTCCCCAGGGCCTTAGTCCACCTATAAGTTCCCCCATCTTGTCAGTGCTGCTTGTTACAGTATCATTGCTTTAAGCTTCTCTAACTGGTTCAACAACTAGCTAAGCTACTGGACCTGTATCAGTCCCATATTCTGTCCGGTGGATCCATACCCACTAGTCCTAGCTTCCTTGCTTCCTTCCTTATAACTTATCCCGTCCTAGCTTCCTTCCTTGGCTCAGTTACATATGCCTTATATAGATAGCTTATCTAGATAGTAGGGCTTTCCTTATTTATAAGGTTCAAAGTGGTGCCAGATTAACCCGTCCCAGATCTATACCCATATCCATACCTTCGTAAGCCATATGGAGACCCGTAAGCAGCAGAAGCAGCACCAATAGCAGCAGTAGTTTCATCCTCACTAGTTCTGAAGAGTGCTCGTTACTGCCAATGAAGTGCTTCCAACGAGTGTTACTTTCCAGCTAACCAATGAATGCTTTCCTTCACGAGGGAGACAGAAGGAAGGCAAAAGATAAGAGATAAGAATATATAAAGTAGCTCCGTGGGGGATAGTTCATACAGTTCTCACCTCTCCTCGCGAGACAGAGTAGCCAGACCAGCGTGACTTTCTACAGTGAGGCAGTGAACCCATACCAATGATAGAGGCAATGAACTCATACCAATACTGTATTATTACCTAAACCTGGATCTTTAAGTGTATAAGTAACTGAAGGCTGCTGGGATTGTGTGGTCCTTCTGCCTGGAGTAGGCATAGCAGTAGGTAGGCCAGAATGAATAGAGTAATATTAGGTAACTAATTGTACTTAGTTGCCATACATGTCCAATGCGCTTTTAGCTAGCAGTTGAGTTACGTTTTCTGCCTGGAGTAAGGAAAGAGAAAGGTACTCGCTTAGCTGCGCTGCTCGACGCCATAGAAAGGCAGTAACCCACTATGCCCGGCAAGCCGCTGATGGATCAAGCCGGGTCAAAAAGACTGAAAGGAATTAAAAAAAGAAAAGTAATTACTCTCTGTGGTTGCTCTCGGAAAATTCACAATTTGGAACTTCTCTTCAGTTTTCTCCTTCCCTCCTTCCTCTCGCTCCTTAGGTCGCTATCCTATCTCCACGAATCTACCGAAACTGATTCTACCCTACAGATCCTTCAGCACAACGATAGCACCTCTCGTGCTAGCCATCCCTACTCCCTCTACTCCTAGCTGTTGCCGCCCCCCAATTTAGAAAAGCTATCCCAATTCTACTCTTCAGAGCCTTAAGCCTCTCCTTCCTCTTCTAACAAGGCTCCTTAACGTGGTTTTAGCTCTTCGAAGCCACCTTAGCAGGCTGGACCTGACCCTTCTTACCTGTTTTACACCTGATTCCTTGGGTGCCTGTCTTCTTCTCTCTTTGAGATCATCGGTATTGAGTCACCAGAACCAAGCTCCTTTAACCAGGGGGCTCATTAACCAGATTGGGCGGTATGCTAAAGTTGCTCTGCTCAGTGTTTCCACTCAAGGTGCCTGTCTGTAGGAACGCGGATATAGTTCCGTACCGGTAAGGGCATTCCGTTCCAGCTAGTAGGAACGTTGTTCCGTACCGTTCCATTTAAGGGGAAGGTGGGCATTGATCCGTCCGTTCGTTGGTAACGCGGATGTATTTGAACCTCTCCTCTCGTCATGGGGCAAGCGTTAGCGATCATTTCTTTTCCAATCAAGAAGGCAAGCGGTAGGGATCAATCTAACTCATGGGGGATCTTGCGGTAGCCATCTCATGGGGGCAAGCGTTATCAGTCATCACGAACAAATATTCAAGCGTGTGTGGGCAGATCAGGTTCCTGAAAGCGTAATGGTAACAGAAGGCCTGATGTGAAGAACTGAAGGCGTAATAGAGGATTGGGAACTGAAAGCGTGAGTATTGGGACCAGAGGCGTAATGTTGGGTAAGATATGTGTTTCCATTTTGGTGGGATTAAACCAATGGATATAGCTGAGTGGAAATCGCTTTCCGAGAACTAGGATGGGAAACAGCATGATTCATTCGATTGGAACAATGTCATAATACCTCCGACAAAGCAAAGGTCAAAGTCTCCGAGCACTAGCCTACTACAGTCAGGTTATGAAGCAGCCAAACCAAGGATAATTCGATTTCTTCAAAATGAAAGATCTACTCTAGCACAAAGATGGGAATGGAAGAAGGACCGAAGTTTAGATATAAGACTGACTGCTACAACTCGGTGAACGGGAGACCAGTATATAGTTCCCATCGTAGCGGTTATGGGAGTGGCTAATGGGTCTGCAGCATTCATATCTTCCATCTGGATGTAGGTAGTTTCCATTCAGGTTGTCCCTGGATATTGAGTTGAGTGCTCGCCTTTACCCACTCCGAAACTCTTGTGGTTCCATTCCGCCCCGGGCGAGGCATTTATGTGCCTAAGTTACAAAATTGAACATGGTTGGTTATTATACGTTGATGCGCCACCTCTTGATTTGAGATAGATAGGCCTTGCTAGATTTGATTGATTGGATTTGATTGGATTTGATTGATACATACCGCCTACCTGATGAGAGGGGGGCACAATTGGACAGTTGCGTTAGTGCGCTTACAGGAGCGGGCACACAACTGGTACGAATAGATGCCCTTTCACTTGATTGATTGATTCATTTGTAGCCTTCTGAGAGCAGCCAGAGCCCGATGATGAGAGGGGTGCACAGACGGACAGTACACCAGTCGATTTACAGCATGCTGTTACTTACGTTGCACCATGATAGGAACAGAGGTGAGTCCAATCAATGTTGAGAGGAGCTGAGTACAATTTATGATTTATTTTGAAGAGCTGGATTATTTTGATTATGCCCCTTAGGATTATGCCACCCATGAGTCCTCTGCCCACCCATTCCCCATCGATATGATGCCAGGAGAAGAAGAGCCCACCTATCCATATAACAATGATGCCAGAAGTCCCAAGAGCCCTCCTCTCAATTACAGCCCATCTAAGGAAGGATGGAAGGAAGGAGCCTGTTGCCTAATAATTTGAGCCAAGCATTGGTGTATAATTACATATATAACACAAGCTTAAAAATGACCCATCTTACAAGAAAGGCGTTCCCCAGATTAACCAGTACGCCTTCTGTACGCATTCCGTTCAATCCGCAACAGCCCCCTATTCCGGGAGAGGCAGTGATTCGATTGGATTCTCTAAACTGATAAGTATTCTGGGGAGGCTAGTTTCAACAACAACTGCCCCAGGAAGAGGTTAGTTGATTCGATTGGATTATAGCAACTGATGAGTATTCCGGGGAGGCTAGTTCCAACTGATCCATCTTACGAGAGAGGGGGTCCACCGGGTCTGGAACTAGCATTTATCTTTAGGGAAGTATATTACTGAGAGCATTTCAGGTAATTCCCAATCGTTCCATCGGTCCCATCCACCCAGCGGGGCTTCAAAGGTCTAATGAACCCATTCCCATGTTGATTCCAATTCCCATCCAAGATCAAACGATTCCAGGATCCCATCCGTGGCTTCACTGATAGCTAGCATTTCCTTTCCAGCATGTGATTCTTCTATCTATGGCTGGTCTAATTAATGGGTGAGTAAGTAAGTAAATAATAGTAGGGTTCCGGCATTCGTACTATAAGGGTAAGGCAAGAATATTCCTCAATCCATCCGATCCACCGGGGGCTTGTAAGGTGAAACATTGGTGACTGACAACGTGCATTTCAGTTCTTCTAGGGCTCCAGGTCTATTTCTTACAAGTGAAAGAAAGGTAAGGTAAGGTAGTGTGTGATAGCATAATGCCCCTGGTTACTGGTGGAGTATTCCTGGCTGCTAAGTTCCTCCATCGTCCTATCCTAGGTGCTCGGCAGTCTAACAAGAAGGGTAAGGGTATCATCCATGCCATTATCCGGGGGCTTCAAAGGTATCATGATGATTGACTCACTTACACTGACAACGTAATTCCAGGTCTCTAGCTCCAGGTCTCAAAGTTCTGGCAAGTGAAAGAGTAAGGCAAGGGAGTGTGGTCGTCATAGCATGATGTGCCCCTGCCTACGTAGGGGGTATTCCTGGCTGGCTTCATGGGGGAGCATTAATCCATGCATGCTTCTAGGTGCGGTATAAAGGGGGTTAGTGGTAAAATACGATGCCTACTGTACTGATGTTATTGAAAGCATAGATGAGGCAGCACTGGCACTAACTAAATGTCCTAGGATTCCGGTATCAAGCAAAGGTGTAAGGTTGTGATATCATCCAATGCCAATGCTGGTTCTCTAGTTATCCCTCCAAAGCTTCCTAAAGTAAAGGTTTAATAAACGAAGCATATCCTGTCTGGCTCTGCCTGGGCATCCCTGCACTCAATATCCGTGTCCTAGCAGTAAGAAGGCTGTCTCATCCAAACGAGGCTCCTCCCAGATGTCCCACCCAACAAGAATGCGATCTACCCAAGGCATTTCAAGGATCTAAGCCATCAGGTCAAGCACCACGCGACCCTCCCCTCAACTCTCCTATGTGGGCTACAACATCCATCCCATCCATTCCGTCGCTACGCGCCTCGTCCACAATTGACTTGTCCCCACCCAGCGGTACTCTGATCGCCTCTTCGATCCTCGCTTCATCCGACGCAGCAATAAGCAATAGAAAACCAGCCATGCAATGCGGGTTAGTCCATTTTAAAAAGCTTCTGAAACGCGGTCTATTCTATTGCTACGCGCCTCGTGTTGAGGGAGTCAGAGGCATATTCCATATCATAATCGGGGTAGAGAACTATTATTCTTTTTCTATGGCGAAATGACTCCGTGCCAGCATTTCGGGTATAACCTTCCTTCCTTCCATCTGTCCGATCTAATGCTGTAAGTTTGGGGCATTCGTACCTAAGTGGGTGGTGAAGTGAGATATGGAATAGAAGAGAGGTTGGTTTGGTAAATATAACAGGTGGATACATATAAGTAAAGGGGAAATAGGCTTCTAAAGTAAATACGAGACCGGTAAAAGTGCCTAAGCCTAAGGTAAGCCCGCCCGCCTGCCGTGATCATTTTCTGGTAGCAGCCCGTGTCGTTTCTTCGACCAGCCGAGGTTTATTCAGCAAGTAAGCAGCAGCCTTCCTTTGCTTTTACCAGCTCTCGGGTTGGACCATCTTCGTTGGGTGATTTCGTCAAGCCTGGATAAAGGCGCAAAACCTCAAAGCAATCGATAGCATCCCGCCAAACATGGGGAAACGTCGTGAAAAGGCATAGTTCGGTAATAAAAAAATCCATTTCTGTGCCCGGATGAGTGATTGGCCTCCCTAAGGATGAGATTTGAATATACAAAAACAGCGAATGAGAAGGATCGTAGAGATCTGTTCTAACAAAACTTAGTGCCTGCTCTGAACTAGGCAATCAATCATTGGTGCTCTTATCTCGCGAAGCATCCTTAGCTTTGGCTTTTAGGCTGAGTTGGGACCCTCGCTGGATGGGATAAAGAACCAAGGGCTGGCCGAAGAATACGGGCTTGGATCGCTTCAACTTAGATAGAGATGCCTGCCCTCTACCGCCCTAGAGATTTGATCTTGATGCTCACCTGCACCCGGGCCTCGAATTTACTACTTGAAGATCAGTAAGGAAGGTTAGGAAGTGGGAATGAATGAATGGCTTCAGTGAATGGATTCTATGTCTGGGCTGGGCTCCTGGGCTTTTATAAGAGGCTGGGCTACTCGAAGAGGCTGGGCTTTTATAAGAGGCTGATTGACTCGGCTACTCGACTGGGCTAAGAGGCTTGGATACCGGGCGAAAGGGCGGGGCTAAGAAAGAAAGAGGCTTGGCTACTTGGCTGGAGAGATATTGATTGATTGGATTGCCAACAGAGAGAGATAGACCGGTGGAAGGAAAAGAAACGAAACAAAGAACCAGAGGAAGGCCCTTTAGCTCTAACTCTACCTCTCTATACCGATAGCTACCGATACTCTCTCTAACCTCTCTACGCTCTAACCTAGGCCCTCTAAACTCATCCTTAACCTCATCCTTCACCTCATCCCTAGACTCGAGATCCTATGCCATCCATCCTATGCCCTACATCCTATGCCTTTGATCCCTATACCAATATTCCTATAGCTATACCTATACGTGAAGCATATAGACGTGAAGCATATAGACGTGATATAGACGTTCAGTTCAATCCATGAGAAACAGATATTCAGTGAAATGAAAGCATACACGTTATGTTCAATCCATGAAAGACAGATATTCAGTGAAATGAAAGACATGAAATTCAGTTTAATCCATTAGAAATAGATAGATGTGAAGTGTTAACATGAAGTGAAGTGTGAAAACAATATATCTCTCTATACCGATCTATATAGATCTATAAATCTATACATCTCTATACAATACTATATCTCTCTATACCGATCTATATACCAATCTATATAGATCTATAAATCTATACATCTCTATACAATACTATATATACCTGTGAGACTGAGCGTTCAAGGGCACGGATGCCTTCGAACGGATGCCACATGCGGCCAGCTAATGAAAGGAAGGATATTGATTCTTGACAGAAGGGAATAAAATGATGGTATAGGCTTATATCCTATAATAGGGAAGGGATAAGGGCGTTCAAGGGCGAGGGCGTGCTGCGTGCTCAAGGCAGATTGATTGATGGCATAAGGGCGGGAGTCTGTATCGCCTCTTAATCCATCTTTTATCAAACTTGCCTCACCCCAATAGGCATATTTATGCTTCGGTAAGTGTTACGTGATGGTCTAAGTGTTACGTTATATCCATATACATATCAGGGTCTTCATTAAGTGTTACGATTTCACCTCACTTCGATAACTTATAGGAATGGTCAAAGAGCTATTTAGAATCTCCCTCACTCTTTAGAATCTCCCTCACTCTCGGGGGCATGAAGTACTTACCTCACTTTCCCTTTGGGCCATATGAGCTCTACTCTTAATATTCTCTTTTATTTGTGCAGCGAGCGGAAGCGAACTATAAAACACATCGGTAATGCGACCGAACGGGAGCTAAGGAACCAGTTACTAAGGTGGATGGAAGGAAAGCGAAGAAGCATAATCTCGGGTTAGTTGAGCTCTGAAGCCGTCAAGTTCTTCGGTTGTCGTCCTCCGGACAACCTCTCCCAAAAACATGTAGTAGGCTGTTAATAAATAAACCGCAAGCATTCCTCCGAGGTTGAGCCAAGTTGTAAACAGACAAGAGAGATGTTCCCCCATATACAATCTTACCGCTACGGAAAAGTAGTCATTCTCTTCCTAATTTGCTCCTAAGGGATCCGAAAGGGCTTGGAGAATCGATAGTAATTCCAGAGAAATGCAGGTGGATCAACAACTGGATATGGACCTGCTACTGAGGCTACAGTAACCCACCCTTGCATATGACCCTCGCTGATTGCACCCGGCGGAAGCCTTTCAACAGAAGAAGCCAGGGCCGTCCAACAGAAAGAATAAGCCTGTAACTGTTCACCTTCCTTTACCCTTTAACCTCTAGCCTCTAACCTTTTGCCTGGAACCTTTTGTCAGAAAGAAGCCTTTACCAACAAGGACACCAAAAACCACTAGAGCATACCTCAGGGAGACAGGGTAGAGCCATTAGGGGCAGGGAGCGGAGGGGAGGTACCTGTGCTGGTACAAGTTATCAAGAGAGTTATTTACAGACAGGTTGGGTGCAGACACAAAGTTTTGGTGCATGAGTTTTCCTTCTCAGTTTACGTTTTTATTTTGAGAAATATCGTTTTGATCGGATCAAAGGCATATCTATCCTCTCACTTCGGGTACTCAAAATAATCTTTTATTACTCAAGATTGTCATTTTATAACATTTCTCTATGATAGCCGAGATACACAATCATTTGCTTTGAGCTTGAGCGCCGCCTTTATGCTCGCTGGCTTTGCGGGCTGGTCGAAGGAATACCAGGCTTGACACAATCGGGCACCCAACAAAGCTGGTAGAAGTGATGCTGCTCCCGAAGCTGGTCGAAATCAATTTAGAATTGGGCAAAACCGCCTATATGTAGTGGCTAAACGTTAGGCGGAAATTAATCAACGAGGCTGGTCGGGCTAAACTGAGGCTGGTAGAAGAGGTGGGCAGGTAGTTAGTAAAAACATAAGTAAAGGGTAAGGTGATCCGGTCCTGCTGATAAGGGTTGTGACTAGCTGTCCCCAGTAAGCGATTCATTCAAGTGGTATAGGGAGAACATATGTCTAGGTCTTCTGGTAGGTAAGTTGGCAGACATTAACTTAAAGGCAGATAGGTCAATTCCTAAAATGCAGTTGTAATTCCTAAATCGTATCCGGCCGGGCAACACTCAGCCCCAGAACAATATTCATAGTGGTACCCCCCATACCAATCTATAAGCAAGTGCGATTCCAGGCCAGTCAATGCTGTATGTAAGGCGGTGGTCCGACAGCTCTATAAGCCCCGTCCCGTCCAACGCTGTAAGGTTTGGGGCATTCCATCCAAAGGTAAGTTGTTAGGCGCGGAGCGGTGGGTAGTTGGTAAGAGTATAGGTAAGTAGGCAGCATCGAAAGGTAAATAGTGCTGTTCAAAGTGGCCAACCAAGAACTCATTTTTGATTCTGGGCTCCCTCTGTATTCAGGTACCAGGTGGGGGCGGTTCCGGTCGATATCACGCTCGCTCCCAAATGCACGTTTTCTAAATTAAAGATGGGTTTGTGGTAGTCTTCAGACTATTCCTATGAATTTGAAGCGATTGACCCAGGTCCGATCGATCCAGCAAGAAGTAAGACGACGACTTCGTCCCTAAAAGCAAGAGACGACTAGCCATGTCATAATCTCCCTTCAAACAAGATCTAAGGTAATATCTATGATGGCAGGGCGGAGTGAGAATAAGGTAAACAACCTTGTAAGGGAACATGAAGGCGAGTCCATATCTAAGTGGTTCTGTAAAATCCATATATAATAACTCAATAATCTCTCTACATTCATATAAAATAAGAGAAATTATCATATTGTTGTTCTACGAGCTAAGATTATGGGAATCCTACTAGTTGTTCCACTTGCCTGTATGGGGTTGGAAGGGCTGCAGACATTCTTTAAAATATATACTGGCATAGAGTCGTTTAACTAGTCATGTTCCAACAATAACACAATAAGAACAATTATATGAACCGTGTTATATATGAGCAGAGCATATAGTCGTTGAACTTGTCCACTTTAAAAGAGGTGATCTCAATCCTGAGCACCCATTCCTTACATTACCGCCAGACAATGAATTAGTACTATGCCCTAACCTTTCATTGCCTCTCTAAAGAAGGCGCAGTCCCGCGGGAAGAGGAAGGAAGCGATCCAGCAGAGTCTCGCCATATCTGCGTTATAATTGCATATCTTTAACAGGTCCTTGCTAGAGAGAAGGCCTTATCACCCATATCCCCGCCCAGGAAAAGGGCGAGAGGTTGACACCTCCGGTCAAAAGAGTCAATCCAGTCGATCCCAGGTTGAAGTGCCATAGCCCATAGCAGCTAGTTATTGCTTTGCTTTCTGGTTTTAGGATTTGTAATCTGAATATGCAGATGATGTTCCCAGTGTGAGGTTTAGGGTAGATCTTGGCGCTTATATTAACCCACGTTCCCACCTCTGACATTGGAGCCATGTTGCTATACAGCCGTCGTCTCTTGACAGCCTTGTTTGGTTGGGCAAGATTACAATAATTTATTCTAAGATATTGTGTGAGCAATGAAACCTAAGTGACTGCTTGCTGGTGGGGGGGGGCGTACCACCTCGTATGACTCGTATGAGCGCCTCCGGTCCTCTTGTTTAGGGGGTTGGACGACATCCTGATTTGGGAAATAAACTGGATATTCTTGTTCAGAAACCAACCCCTTTCTTCACGTTTCTATCTGCCAGCCCTTGAACTCCATGCTGGTAGGTGATCTACCTGTTGATGCCAGGTGTTGCTCCAATGAGAATTGCATATCTATGCTTCACTTTGGATTGTACAAGCTTGCATGGAGACGTTTCACTTTGCTGCCACCGCTAGTCGCAGGTGTTGATGCACTTGGATCTATACTCAACAACTTGACTCGCCTCTCTTGGGGTGCGCCACAGACACGAAGGAGTAGGAGTGCCAGGAGACCTTTATGGAGGGCAGCTATATATATAATATTGCGTATCCACAGATTGAAATCTGATTCTTTATCTAAAACTATAATTTATACTAGATGGCAAAGCCCCAGAAGAGAGGCTGGTATCCTCCATAGCTAGCTCTCCACGGGAAATGTGCCATTGAAAAATATAAAGAAATAAGATACCTTCTAAGAGCGGCAAGCGAATAAGCTTCTTGTTGTCTCCTTTAAAATAGCAAGGAGAAGACCCAGCCGGGAAACCTAAATATGAGCTCGCATCCATACGTTGAACTTTTCCAGGGGGAATACCTAGGAAACCTCACCTGCAGACCTCATAGCAATACCTATTACTATAAAATATCGCATATCTACGTTGCTCCCCCCTGCACCTTACTTGCCAATTGCTTGCATAGTCAACAACTCTAACTCACACTCTGCTGGATCACCCTGATTGAGTCACCTACCGCTTCTCCATGCATTACCTGGTGCAACCAACAACAATCTGAAGATTTGGATGTGTCCCGCTGCTCTAGCAAATAATAACAATGGAGGTAAGTCTACTTGGGTCCCTACTAGTGTTAATATACAATCTCACCATGGATAAGTCCTTGCAATGACAAAAAAGTCCCAGTGAATTCACCTCCTGATGCATTGGAACAACAGATCAACAAATAAAGACGTCTATGGTGGGATGGATTCTTTGTCTGGGCTGGGCGGGAATACTAAACTGGGATACTAGGCTGTATGATTTATTCCTAAGCAACGTAAAATGAAAAATGATAAGCTCATATATAATGCGAGTGACCACGCATGTACAAATTCAAAAGGCAGACGTTCGGTGAAGGAAGTAATATATGTAAAGTTATATATACTCAATCATTCCGTTCTGTGAAATTCATTAAAGACAGATAGATGTGAAGTGAAGTCCACGTGAACAGTATAATGGCTTAATCAATTATAAAATAGATTCTCATTAATGAAAATTCACATACGGAGTGCAGGCTGGCTTTACCAAACTGGCTTGAACCAACCTACTAAGGCTAATCACTTAACCTACCGGCTTATATTACGCTTGAACTATAAGTCCGTATGGATGTAGACCACCCACTGATTGATCTAACGTACCCATGTTATCTACCCTCGGCTCTCCACTTAACTTACGCATACAGAACACGCATACATCGATTGGATTGAAGGGATGAATTAATTAATTACGATGCGTTACATATTATGCACCTGTTTAGCATCATGCGCCAGACACATAGTTCATTCACGCAAGCCAGGTAGTTACATTCAGGGGGGGTTGGTTCTTTAACGCAGATCCGGTAGTTTCTTCCTTCATGCAGGTCCAGTAGTTTAATTCACGCTAGGAAGGGGGGTAGGTGAGTGGGTGACCCAGAAAGTTCTTTATTGGGGGCCCCTTCGAGATGGGTGGTGCAAAGGACTAGGGTTTCAAGCCGGAGTGGGATAACGGGCGGATGAATGAGGAGGCCTAGCCGCGAGGACTAGATAATCGTTCCCGGGAGGTCCTTGCCTAGAGCAGCAGGCATACAATGAACTCTACCTCGACCTCGACGGAACCACAGCCCTCGACCCTTGATCTCGACGAAACCATAGACATCGAACACTCCGTGCCTCGACCTCACTTAACGCTACGGAACATTTGAATGCTCCTACCTGGCCTGGACTGCACAGTTGGGCTGATCGGTTGGACTGCTTGGCTTTGCTACTTGGCTTGGCATACTAAACTGCTTGGCTACTCAACTGGGATGGTGCGCTAATCGACTGTGGCTGCTGCGCTATTCGGCTGGACTAATCGACTGCGCTAATTGAGCTACCGGGCTGGAGACAGTTAGTGCCTAGAAACTACGGTCAGTGATAGAACTCTTCTCAGTCAGTGCATGAATGAAGCTCTACTCATCAAAGCTCTACTCATCGAACCTCTACTCAGGTGAGTGCATTAACCTCTGGTCGATGCATGAAGCTCTGGTCCGTCGGTGCAGAAATGATGCTCCTGTCAGTCAGTTAAGAATTAAGCTATACTCACTGCCCCTACAACCTCTACTCCGTGCTACCTCTACTCATCAATGCTCTACTCAGTGAAGCTAGCTAGATAATAGAACTCTGGTCAGTGCATGAATGAAGCTATATACCGTGCCATTAGTCATCCAGGAGTCGATGTCAGGACTCAATGCTGATACTCAATCAGTCGATGACAGGATTCTTTGCCACTAGTCGAGCCAAGAGTTGATGCCAGGTGTAGATCAATTGATGACAGGTTGTGATTCACTGGATGCCGAGAGGAAAGCCCCTGGAAGGAGGTCCCAATTCACGATTGCTTATGATACCCGGGAGCACATACCCACCGGAAGATGCATGCAGGCCAATAATCGTTCAATTGAGCAGCGGCACAGAGAAGAGGTGATCCCAGGATGTTACTCGATGAGGGTGGTATGGCCGGTATGAGATGTAAAGTATTGATCCCCAGCATGGAGGTAGGTACCGATTAACGCTACCGCTCGATGGGAGACACAGTTAGCTGCCGCTAGCCAATACACAGGTGCACATAGAGCGACGATACCCACACATACTCGCCCAATATCCCACACATATCCCCACACATAAACACATCGTTACACAGTTCACCCGTCGAACCAAGCACCCCAAAGAGACACGATACGAGATAGCGATCCGACCTTGCCCAGAGGCCCACCTAGTTGGAGCGAGCACCGAACCTTCGACCTTCTCCCTTTCCTTTCTTTCACCTTCCTACCTCCCCCCCATATATCTTATCTTTACCCTCTTTCCCTCTCTTTCGCTCAATCACTTGCTGAAAAAGCATCAATCACATATCAAAGGTCGAAGAGGTAGAATCTCTTGGGTATAGAGAGAAGCTATCGGGCAGTTATATCAAGAGCGCAGAGAGAAGCAGGTAGTTGGAACTGTGGAGTTGAGGTTTTCACATCCCTAGTTATTGTTAGCGTAAGTAACTTCGGCATGATCGATCAGCAGGGAGCAAGGTCTTCGTCGTTCGTAAGGTCGAAATGGAGAAGCAGCAAGCCACCGTGTTCGTCTAGCAAGCAAGGAAGCCTCATCGGATCATACAAATGGATTTTATTCGCTATAAACTGTACCTTTTTAAAACGTTTCTCTCTGATAACCGGGATCCAAGCATAGATTCTGCCAATCAGCCATAGTACTCGCTGGACTAACCCATAGCACACGTTGTTTAGCTAGGGACGGGTCACCAATTAGGCGCATTTGTTCGATTATGAGTTATGGTTTCTACCTAAGTGAGCATTCCAAGTGGACATTCCAAAGTGGTGGGCATTATTATGGCACACAAACAGCCTTCGTAGTGCGAGGTTAGTAACTCAAGGCCAACAGATGGAGCATTAGTGCCATACGGGGGTGGGTTAATGAGTTGGGCGTTCACATACAGCAGCATATTAGGACCTGGGATAGCCTTGGTTACACCTGCATGAAATACGTGGGAGAGCCATCGGTACACCCAACGGCCTTCTTGTTTGGTAATGGATCGCTGTCGCTTGCCGGGAGTGCTTGTTTGTGGTTGATCGCTTCGCTTGCCGGGCGATTGATACTGGTTGTTAAGCCCTGCTTGGATTCCACAGGGGATGGGATCAACAAGGACCCATGGAGATATTGCTAGATTGATTCCACCCGCTTTGCTCTAATGCATGACACCAGAGGAGATTAAGAAGTTCATTGAGGACCCTCTACGGCACGGCACACCGACCGATGAATCTAACCGCCTCCAACACCTGCCTGGACAGAACCGAACCCCTGGCTGGCCACATCACAGTGCACCTGTCAACAAAGCACGGAGTGACTGGAGGGGGGATCACAAGAACCTGATAAATACATGAACCAGAAGGGTGTACATAACAGTTGTATTTCAATATCTCTATTCCCTAAAGGGTAACACCTGGGGGAAAGGAGCGAAAGCCGACCCTGCGGCGAAGGAAAGGACTATGGAATAGTAGAGAGCTTGTCTGAGGGCAGGTGATAGTGCGTGTCTGAAGGCAGGTGCTGGAGCAAGTCTGAGGGCAGGTTACAGTTTTCGTAGTACTACTAAGAGCCATAGGATCCAGAGTCGAAGGAAAGGACAAGGCACGATGAACCAGATGATAAGAATAAGGGCAGAGATGGCCCATCCTAACAAGTCTTCTTCTGGAAGGACCTAGTCGAACAAGCGAGCGGTAGTGATAACTTAAAGTAAGCAGTCTCACCAGCACCAAAGCAAGCCTTCCTTTCAAATGTAAGGGGTCTGTAATTCCTAAGTTCTGATGATGCAACTACAGGTGGTTCCTTTCCTGTGCCACCTTCCTTCCCACCATATTAATAAAGCAGGACTCAAACGCTGCTGGCTGGATGTATATCCCATCCCCCGGCCACTCCTTCTTGCCAGCCAGGTCTCTGTCCGTGTCCCAACTTGATATCCCTCACTCACTTGGTTGGCATCCGTCCTTCCAATCTATTCCAAACCATATAATCAGCCTGAAACTCAGGCATTTTTAGGCCTATCGGAGTTAGATACATACTCAGAAATATGCTCTATTGGGGATTGCATACACTTTGACTTTGACTCAGAAATATGCTCTATCGGGGATTGCATACACTTTGACTTTGACTTAGACAAAAGGCCTAGTGGAAGTTAGTCAAGGCAGGCATTTATGAGTCTTGCGCTATTGATTAGGTTGGGCCCTGAACCCGAACTAAATGAGGATAAGACCTTCCGTACCTATCTAATAATAGTTCGTATAAGCACAGGATAATAGCTCAGACCCATCTGTATGAGATTTTCCGAGAGCAGCTACCCCCCACCCCCAAATAGTAAAAACTAAAATACTCAGTTTTTCCGAGCTTCAACCCAGTCCCAGCTTCAAGGGTCAGTTCCTTGTCAAGGTGGTAAATTCAGGAAGAAAAGGTGGCATTGCATTGCGTTGCCCATCCAACCATACCAGCGAGCAGCCCAACCGGTACAATTTAGTGAGGCAGCAGTTCAAGGTAAATAGAAAGGCAGGCACTGACATGAAAAGCAAGTCGGGATCTTCCTTCTTTCCTAGTAATGTAGTGGGTTCTCTAATTAATTGTATCCTGCTCGGCGGTAATAGTCTGGATGGCACCCATCCATTCGAAGACCCTTCCCCGAGAAAGAGAATGAGTTCTCCCATACCCCCCGGAAGGTAATATGTGCAAGGAACAAGGCTATGTGTGCTGTAATGGCTTCTGTGAACGGCTTATATTTGCAGTCAACAATGGCTATATGCGCATGGGAACATGGGTGGCTATGTTAGGCAATACCTTAGAGCCAAGATAGATTTACAAAGCCCACACATCTTAGCGGGGTGGTCCGGAGGACAACTGCCGTCTACAAACCCTTATACTGTTAAATCCATATTGTACTTATATAAGGAAGCAAAAAAAAACGCTAGATTCCCCACCCGGGCAAGCTACCCACCCAACCCCCCGCCCACCAGTTAGGGTCGAACACCTATGGCCAAGCCACTATCCTATCTCTAAAAGCCTTAGCCGGATAATAATACAGGAACTCTTTGGAATCTCAACAAACAGAATCCAACTTCACATCTATCAAGCTCGATTTGCCGGTTCCGCAGGCAAAGCCCACGTAGGCTTGGTACACTTCATTTCTAGTTTTTGGGCCTTAGAGGTATTATACCTGCTCTTAGAGGAGCCTCCTCCCTATAGATAGAGGTAATTGTAACGAGGGCCTTATATCTTCTCTATGGATAGAGGGTCTTCCTCTGATAGGGGCTTCCTCCCTTAGGTTCTGGGCCATCTGTAAGGGAGCTATAGGTTATACCCCTAAATGCCGATATATACATATATAAAGGAATATCTGCTTCATCGATCTATATCGCCAACCAATCCTCTCGTTCCCACTCTTTCCCACTCTCGTTCCACCAGAGAAGATAAGGTCTGTTGGTGGGGAAAGCGGTGGGGAAAGCTTGTCTCAATCTGGGTTGGGTGCTACCTTCTGGGTTGGGTCATGTTCGACTTCCTTAGATAGAGGTAATTGTAACGTGAGCCTCGGTAATGCGATCGAAGGGAGCTGTCAATAACGGGTAAAGGTATGACCGAGCGACTTTCACTGTCCTCACTTTCCTGAAAGGCCATATGAGCTATACTCTTATCTTATCTTATTCCTAGTTCTTGCCGGTTTGAGTGCTTGCCGGAAAGTATTTATCCCTCTCTGTAATGGGTGAGAAGTGGATGAGTTAATATTACTTGCCTTATTATCTGTCTCCTTCCCTTAATATGCGACCTTAACCATGAATCTTGGGGGAGATCCCCCAACCCCCCACTAGCAGGAAGGATTTTTTCTATTGATTATTGAGAAGTAACCTTCCAGATGACTAGCAGGAAGGATATTTATTATTTACAGAAGCGGTGGGAACAGGGATGCGGTGGGAACCGGAAGGAGATTGATTGCGGTGGGAACAGGGAAAGGAAGGCATCGAGTGACCCGCCTAATGAACAGCTAATCGTTCAAGTGACCCGCTCTGAGGTACGTTAAAAGAGACATCTCCGGGAGTTCACCGGGTATGTGTAGGCGATGTATACGAGAGGATATTTCATTTAAAGATACCTCCCCGGAAACCATATTCGGTGATATGCTTTTAATAGGGATATGGGCTACGTGATTACTTTCCTTTATATACAATTCAAAGGTAAGCCCTTCATATTTATATTAAAGATACATCTCCATACTCGCATCAATAAATTGGAATACTTGGGCCCAGACACTAAGTTTGTTTGCTTGGATAAGTACTTGCACTTGCACTTGCTTGCCGTCTTTCTTAGCTGTATAGGTTCCATGGAGACTAGCCGGACTATTAGCCGTAGTAAGTTCAATGGAAAACTTAGTCCCCCTTCTTAAGCCTGTAACCTCTCAACAGAAGCCGTTCATTCACCAGCTCTCAACCTTTCACCGGGCGGGAGCCTGTAACCTCTAAACAGAAAGAAGATGCCTTTCACCATTCAACCTAACCTGTGTAACCTATTTACCCCTCCTTGGTGACTATTTGGAGCATTTCGGGAACATACCAACCACAGTTCCCAACTGACTATATCACCACGGGCCAAGAGGAAGGAGAATAGTTCCCCATCTCAACCGGAAGAAAGACATTGTTGGAGCATTGAAGCCTGTGAAAGCTGTATGCCCACCCAACCTGTCCAACGGCTCTATTGGAAGCCCTTCCATCCATGCCATCCATCCTTCCCATGCCGGGTCTATAGCTGTAGCTCCCTAAGCGCTTCATAATATAGGGCAGGTCTAGGTCTAAAGGTGGGAAACTCTGCAGGTGGGTAGCAAGCAGTATAAGCTAATGAAAGAGGTGGTGGATAGTTCTTTTATTTCTAGAATGAGTGGGTGCCCGCTACGCGCCTGAATCGTATTGTATTGGCTCCTCGATAGGTAATGGTGATACCTAGAAGAATTCATAAGATAAAGGGTTAATATCCTAGTGCCACTAACAAAGTATTTCTGGCTGAAACAATTGGAAAGGGAAACACTCAAAGGATTAGGATGAAGGGAGTAATCAAGGTAAGGGTAAAGGTGATCCATTCCTGATAAGATAAGGGTAAATAACATTCCCTACTAAGCAATTAATCAGAGTGTATATTAATAAAGCGTATAGGTAGGGTATAGGTATTCAGGTAGGTAGGGTGTTTGGAAACACTTAAGTAAAGGGAAGGTAAGGTGTAGTTGTTTCATGCCATCCCATCCGGGGTTTGTCTATAGCGGTACCTCCTAAGATTTTCATTCAGTAAGTGGTTTAGAGCTAACAGGTCTAGGTGGGTAACTATGCAGGTTAAGGCATTAACTGAAAGGCAGATAGGAGTCTGTCTGATTCCTAAATCAGATTGTATCGGCAAGGCTCGGCCGGACCAATAATACGTGGTACCCAGCAGATTCATTCAGTAAGTGGTGTTATGGAACGCTGGTGAATGCTATGCTGTTGTATCGAAAAGCCCGTGCAGCTCTATGTGAAGTCCTTCCATTCAATGCAGTAAGTGTGGGGCATTCATTCCAAAGGTAAGAGTTGTAAGGTGAAGCAGGTGGGTGCCCGGTTGGTAACACTTAAATAAAGGGAAGTAGGCAGATACTGATTGAATTATTACACAGATACTTGCTCTGCTCGGCCAGAAGAAAGACGGGGGCACGGAAGTGAACTTTTGTGCGTGTGTGTGTGAGGGGGAGGTCACCGATAGAAAGATTAAGATGAAGTAGTGTTAGGTGCAACAATTACCCTTACAACCAATACTCCCAGGCAGGCATGACCAGGTGGGTGACAACAGACTACTCCCGCCGTCGCAGCCAAGCCAGATTCGGGTGAGCCAGTCGATCCAGTTCCACCACCAGCGGTAGAGCCAGTTGTTTATGTAAATGAGCAGCAGTTCTTTACCCCGTTAAAGAAGCACCAGTAGCAAAGTATATATGATGCAGATGCAGTTCCAGGTCCAGCCGTTGATCCTGAAACGCCCTCAGCATCACATAAGTTTTATATAGAGATAAGAGAGAGAAAGCAGGGCAGTCAGTAGACGCACCTTCCCTGACTACCTGACCTTCCACAACAAGCGATATCGATCAGCCCCACCCACCAAATAGGTCCAGGCAAGCGAAGCGATCCAGCCACTTCCTAATCCAGGCAAGGATCCATCCAAAGAAAGTAGCAGATCTGGGTCTTTCACTATTCGGCCGGTTGGAAGCTCCTGACCTGACCTTTATAAAAAGACTTCAAGCGACTGACCTGACTCTTCAGGCTATTCCTAATTGGATAAGATTAGACCAGAGTTATATAGTAAATTATTAGTATGACTACAATAAATTATACACTGTGTTTATTCACGCGCTATGTAGGTTATTTTCCGAGAGCAGCTGTATAAGAGCGGAGCCTCTTATTTTCCAAGCTTAAAGGATGTCCCTTCTCGCTGTCTGTATGCCTACCCCACTCGTCCAAAAAAAGCTATATGCTATGTAAAGCCCTTCCATCCAATCTCCGCTTACTTGTAGTTTAAAAATAAAGGAAGGAAGGCCAGATTGATTTAGTATATAAGCCAGAACTTATCATAATACATGGCTGGCTGGATAGAGGGGTGGACGGACGGAGCTGGGTAGACCATGGATGGGCATTGGAATTTGGATTGCCTTTATGAGAGCCCTGAACTTAGATTTCGATCTAGAATCTTCATTCACTGCCTGCCATATGCCTTAGAGTAGAGGCACCTTTTTTACCTTACCCTCTCAAGACCGGAAGAACCCTAAGCGCTTCAAGTAACCACTTGAGAAGCCAGGAATTCTATCAGCCAGGAATACCCAAGGAGCCGGGAGCACATATAGAATAGAAAACACTACCTTGCCTTTCTTTACTTGCCAGAACTGGCTACACCTGGAGGGAGCCCTATGCCAGGAATCACGTAGCTAGCCTAGTTAGGAAGGAGGATCTACAGAACTTAGAAGCCACGGATGGATGGGAGGAAGAACATGAAAATGCTAGCAGGAATCAACTTTCCTTAAGAGAAATAATAGTTAAATACCTCGGTGGAATATTCCTTGCCATGCCCGAGAGAATAGGATAATTACCCCTTCAATCATACCCGCCCGTTCCACCATACCCCGTTAAAACACCTTACCCAATAGAGTTCCACTATACTCCTCACAAAACTCACATCTACGAAACACACGTTCCTACCTTGACTGGAAGGAATGATGAAGCGTTACATTTGTTGATATACATTTTGAGGATCATACGAAAAGAGTCCTCAGGGAGGTAGAGCAGGGTCAGGAAGGGACTATATAGAGACATTCTGCTGGGAGGGGATAGAGCCAGGGAGAGGGCTATGTGCGGTTAACAATTAGGTGCTACCCAGAGGTGCTACTAACAGGTTATAATAACAGGTGCTACAATGAGGTGCTGCACAGATAGAGGGGCTACCATGAGATGCTATAAATGAATATGTGTGACTATGTTAGTGAGACCATCACACTTCACCCATTGGATCCACCGAACTATATTTTTTTAGTTTCCCCCTTTTTTAACCATAAGAGAGAGCCAAGTTGGCACCAGACGAGAAGATATCAATTGAGTGAGTTCAAGTTGCCAACAGAAGGGAGAGAGCCGAGGAGCCACCATATGCAAGAGATGAGCGAAACCAAGTTGCCACCAGAAGGGAGGGAAGATATTGCCCCTATCACATTAGACGCAAGAGATTAAGTTACCCCATGTTCACACCATATGAGTGATATTGAGCCATGTTACCAACTGACGACGAGAGAGTGAGTTCACCAAAGTAGGCACGGATAGAGAACTGAATCTTCTTCTGCTGCTGGCCGGATGGAGCGACCAGGGGGAGGTGATCCTTAGACCCATTCCCCTAACTATACTCCACCCATTGCATCCATGTTTACACAATATGAGATAGATTTAGGTTAACCATCGATCCACGGAATGAGATTGATGATGTTCCCCCATATTACACAATCAATATATTGAGGTAACCTATATTATTTGTGCAGTGAACGAATATGTGCTACGATGAGGTGACACACAGAGGGGCCGCAGTGAATGAACGGGTCTATGAACAGGTGCTAACAAGAGGTTATACCCAGAGGTGCTACGAACGATTATATGCCACGACTATGTGAGCGATACCGTCACAACTATTCGTCGACCCACCGTATGCAATAGATTATGTTTCCCATGTTACCCACCAGAAAAGATATTGTGTTTAGTTTAAAAAGTTGCCAACAGACGAGATAGTGATTGATTTAGGTAAAGTTACCACCGAACGAGACCGACCTACACCCTAACTTTATACACCCTTCCCTATGGGGAGACTTGCCTTACTTACCTTTCATGCCTTGACTTCTTATTACCGTGTTTCGAGTACACCCAACATGATGCAAGAGAAACCACCTACCACAAGAAAGAAGCAGTGGGTAAGATTATGAATAAAACCTGTATTTGCTCATTCATGCTCTTATAAAAGGGGAAGAAGCGGACATCCATCTTTTTTTTTTAACCAAGACAACTGATGATGCAAATGGGCTGGAACTGGGCCTGATATGTCCCATGACTAATAACTCTTTGATTGCTTTCTCAATCTCATCCTTGAATCTCTTCGGGTTTCTATAAGGAGTGGTGATCATTGGCTTTGTCCCCTCCTCCAATTCAATTGTGTGCTCAAATCCCCTGTCAGGAGGTCTCTCTGGAGGAATCTCCCCAAAAACTTGATCATGCTTATTCAACAAGGATTGGACATCTACATGAAACTACTGGTTGTTGTTTGTGTCTTTCTGGGTCGTGATCAGACATTCCACTGCATATGTTATATCACCATGTCTGAACAACGCCTCCATCCGATTAGTTGAAACAACTCCCATTTGACCTTCCCCTCAGAACTACCCTTTTGCCATTTGGCGTGTTAAATCCCATCTCCATTGTTTGGTAATTCTGTGAAATAGTCCCTAGAGTGTTGAGCCATTGCACTCCCAACACCACATTGGTGTCTTCCAACTCAACTTCAGATTGGTTTGTTGCACCAGGTAATGCATGGAGAAGTCGTAAGGTCTCTTCCCTTTCTAACAAGGAAGGCTTAAGCCGCTATTCCCCTATTAACGTGTAGGGGTGGGTCGCTCCAAGTAGAGTAACCAAGCGGAGTATCCAAGCCTATAAGCCCAAGCGAGCCAAGCTGAGTAACCCAGTTGAGTAGCCCAGCCCAGGTAGTAAAATTCCACTGTTCCGTACTGGTAAGTGCTATTCCCGAAAGGGTTCTTCTCTATCTCTGTCGGGTCTGTATGAGAATGATGGTGAAGGATATTATAATAAAGCACAACCATCCACTCTAGACAATTACAACCTCCTGGCTATGGCGACCTCCTGTCAATGAAAACCACCTCCTTATTAGCCTGGAAATGAGACTGGCTATCCTTTAAACTGATACGTTTGCATTCTCTATCATATTGATACGCCCACTTTCATGAGTCAATTTCCCGTCTTCATTGGGGTCACCTAAGAATTCTAACGCCCACTTTCGTTAGTGAAATTCCCATCTGTAAAGGCCAAGTTAATAGAATGGTTATGCGCGTATATAATACATTGATATGATGCAGGGTAGAACAAGCAGCTTAGGCAAGGCAGGGAACAACTTTATTTCATATTTCGCTCGTATAAGAAGCCAGCTAACGCAGAACAACCGATATAGAGGCACCACTAGCCAGGGAGAGGGCATAGGTTAAGCCATTCACGCTTGTAAGGTTGGTTCTGCTGGTCAGGGAGTTTCCATTCACGCTAGTAAGGTAGTTTAAGTAACGCAGATCAGGGTTGTGCCAGTGTGAGGTGTACCCATTAACCTAGCTGCTCCTTCTACAAACAGTACATGTTGCTTCAAACCCTCTCTAACCTACATGCCCGATAGAAGAGGAGAGGATAGGAGATGGACCCTTCCCTTCTTTTCTGTCTCTGACGAAACGTGAGATATAACGCCTTTTAATGGCCTTATCTCGCTTATAACTCTTTGCACGAAAATGTGTTCCAATAGGGTCGTTAACTCATGGCTCTGCCCCATAAAACTACCTCCCTGCCTACCTCATTTGTGTTCGAAGACCTGACCCCCCTGGCTGCCTTCCCTTCCGCCTCATACTCCCTGCCTTCTTTTAACAACCTTACTAACAAACTTACTGGGTGCAAATCCCCAACCCCTGAATATGGGAGGGAATCTTATAATGAAGCCTTTTATGCTGCACCCACCTTAGAGGAAGTAAGGAACGAAGTGAAATACATGAATGAATCAAATTGCCTACTGAAAAATTGAGTTATTGACGCGCAAGCAGGCAAGCAAAGGCTATGCAGATTGAAAGAAGCCGATGCCAGGGAAATGGGGGAAGGGGTGGAGAAAGAGCTGAAGCCGAGGCAGCAGCCACCCCCGAGGGAAAGAGAGAGATGGCCGAGGTGACCAAGATACACCCCAATACGAACGATGATCGAAGCTACGCCAAACATTTCATTCCGCGCAAACAAGCAAGAGAAGAATAGCTGGAATTCCCCACTCAAGCACAGGCAAGAGCCGGAGCAGCTTTCTCAGTTCAGTTGAAAGTATCATAAAAGGTTTCAAAATATTGTTTCCAGAGCACTAAAGTGTGCATAGAATATATTTCTTCCGGTATCCACCTCAACTTCTAACTGCTCTGCCTTCAACTTATGAAAAAAACTCCCTCTGAATAGCTCACCGACAGCTAACAAGCTAGCTTTCGATTCTCACCAGGGCTCTTTCTCACCAGGCTCTTTCTTTCAACCAGGGCTCATCTTTAACCGGGGCTCATTCACCAGGGCTATTTCAACAGCTGCTGTTCTACTAAGCAAAGGTTTTAAATGCTTATATCTTGTTTTGCCTCCTGATACTTCTTTTAAATGCGGGAGAATGGGTTTAATTGGGAGAATGCATTAATGCGGGCGAATAGGGACTAATATAATCAATCAATCGAATAACTCGATCACCGGGCCCACCCCAACCAGCTACTATCTTCTATGCCATGAATCAAATCAATTACTACTGATCATCGGTGACCACGCACCTCACAAACATTCTCGGTTTTCAGTAAGGATCCGTTCGTAGGCCCGCTCATTTGGAAGACCTTTATACCTCGGCATCCCTAGTCCCGCCGGTATCAAATTCAATCCACTTACTGTTCCTTCCTTTTTCGCCAATATGTGTCCTGGGCGTTATCATCCTCCTTCCTTACGCGTACTGGGCGATCCTGGGTGACGAGGATTGGGCAGGCGTACTGAATGCGTTAATGGGAATGGGGGAGCGCGGTAATGCAATAAAGGGAGAATGGCGTGGATGGTGAGCATGGATGGTAAGCGGGTAGATCATACTGTGCTATCCTGGTTGACGTGTCCTGGGCGTACTGAACGGCGGACTGCTGGGGAATGCGCGGATGCGGGGCATGTATGTATGCGTGGATGCGGTATACTGGGTAATGGGAGAATGTGTAATGCGTGCGGTATTTTGATTGAGGATTGGTTCCAGAAAGCGTAATAGAGGATTGGGAAAGGCCAAATGGTGGAACTGAAAGCATACATAACGTAATTAAATTGTTAACTGAAAGCGTACGTGTAAAGACCTCTCTCATGTGTTCCAGGCCTCAATCGTCGGTCAAGACCTCCCAACTCACGACGAGAAGAACGAACCCACCCTGGAATGAATGGAAGGCCCAGTATCATTCCCGCCCCTCTACCGCAGTATGGAGATGTATCAAGTAGGGGTATCATAAAGCATCAACCTCGCATGCTGGGTATCAACTACTTGGCTTCTAATACTGGCAATGGAGTAGCGTCATAATTACACCACCCTAATCTAAATCAAGCAGGGCAAGTGAAAGGGGATAAGTTTAGGTAATGGTTGAATGCGGACAGAAAGCGAACATCCAATAACAGAAAGCGGGAATGGTAGGCTTAAAAGATTGATTCAAGAGGGTAATGCATGGAAGGGTTCAATCATCAGGGAAGGATCAATCAGAAGGCAAGGGGAGTAGGCTTTAAAGTATAATTCAAGAGGGTGATGCATGGAATCGGTCCTCAGGCAAGAGTCAGAAGGTGAGGGTAGGAAGGATCGGTCAGAAGGCAAGGGAAAGGGTCCTCGGTCAGCGGTAGCACGTCATGCCGGTATCATTTATTTGTGTACTCGGTGACCTCACTGACACTACTGTGCTGTTTATTCCCTAACCATCCTCGAAGGACTTTGCTTTATTTTTCCCCAACCGCCCCCACTCTGTTTCGCCTCAGCTTCAATCTATCTTTAATCGTAGGAAAGTATGGGTCGGCAAGGTGAGTGCAGAAGGAAGAAGGGGTAGTGAAAGGGAAGGTTCAATCATAAGGCAAGGTTTGGTCATAGGTCTAATAGGGCTGAGATTCGGGAGGTTCCCAAAGCTATTCCCACCAAGGCAGAGGGTATAGGCCTAGTTTATCAAGTAGGGTTCCAAGGCGGGGAGGTATGAGGCATAGTTTTCAAAGGCTATTCCAATCAAGGCTGAGTGTCAGGATGTTCCCAAGGAGGTATGAGTCTGGAGAGGTTCGGGCAGAGGGTAGGTACGATGAGGTAATAAGGCAAGGGTAGGTAAAAGGAAGGCAAGGATCGTTCATAGGTTAAGGAAGGAGAGTTGATGGATGAGTCATAGAATGTCTAGGTGCTGTTCCCGGTACTTATTGGTAAGCCGAGATCCATTCATGGGTAACACGTAATGCCAGGTAGTATCGTTGATTCGGTTAATCAGTGCACCTCACTCACACAACTTCTTTATTGCATTATATACGTGCATATACACACACAAAATAAGTTAAGCACCACCCACCTCACACAAGTTCTTTTCCTTAACTTCCGTTCCCTCCCTGTCTAGCTGATCTTCTTAGCCAGTATCTGTGTAAGACTCCAATTGGTATCTGCGCACCTGACTCACACACTTGATTGGGTCTTCTGTATTGATCCGTCCGTAGTTCCACCCCATGCCACCCCACCTGTAGATGGCAGTTGTATTCTGTTGGCCCCCATCCTTTTGTGCGCTCCTCTCCCTAATGGTCGAGCGGATAAATCTCTCAGAAGACATTCAGTATCGATCACTCAATAACTATCAAGCATTATCTACCTCCCTTCCAATACTGGCACTACCGGTGGAGACTATCACTTGTCTGTTGCATGACTCGACGGGTGATCGTAAGTAACGCATATCGCGTTGTTCCGAACCGTACAGCCCCCCATCCATATATGAATGGCATTGCCTCTTGGGATCGCCACCTGGAAATCGGGTATGCTCGGCTATACTAGGTAAACTATCTTAAAAGGCAATGTGCAGTAAGAATCAAATGCAATTTGGAGCCCAAAGTCCCTACTCTGACCCGCTAAAAAGGCGAAAGTATTAAACAAGAATGGCGACTGTGGTGATTCTCTATAAAAGGTATCCAATCCGAGTATTCAAGCCAATCCAATTAACCAAGTAGAGTATCCGGGGAGCCAAGCTCAGGAGCCAAGCCAAGTATCCCATCCCGGTATCCCATCCCAGGAGCCCAGTCGAGTAGCCCGGCCGAGTAGCTGATTCAATCAGTCGAGTAGCCAAGCCAATAAGTTAAACTGATCAGCCCAACCGTGCATTCCAGCCCAGTGTAGGATATTATTTGTTCGCGTACCGTGTGCCATACCGTACCGTGCATGTCTATAGCTATGTGGGGTGCCTTATGTGACTGCCTCCTGTAAAAGAGTGTATTCAATATTGGAAAGGGAGGGCTTGGGCTGGCACTTAGACCTTTGCTATTGACCTTTTTAAGCTAGAAGGATGGATTGCATGGCACGACACGGATTCTCATTCACCCATCCTTGGCCCAGTTGGACAGCTTAGTTGTTGTTGTGGTGGTGTGGGAGGAACTCCCTATTTCTTATAGACAGTCAGAACTTAAGAAACATTGATGGATGATGGTCAATTAGAGAGAGAGCCTTGTTGGATGGGCGTTCCATAACAATTGATGACATATTTGGGTACTACTAGTGCTATTTATACTTACTCAGTCTACCTTGATTTACTTATGTGCATGCCCCACGTGTTAACCACCCTTTACTTGAACTGCCTTAACTTAATTAGATTATACGGGCGGGGTGGGGATCGCCACTTACACCAGTCGTATCTTGCCTACTTGCATTACTTTATCTTGGACAGTATGGCAGCATGGTCTTTTATCGGTTTAACTTACTGCCCAATTATATGCAGTCACTACTACAGCCAGATTATCTTGGAAGGAAGCGCTTGCTTGGGTCGGCAGAACATCGCATTGAGTGAGCCTTTAGCCGGAAGCTGGTTTCTCGAACTCGGAATTTGGCTTTAGGTAAACACTCCGTGCCTTCTTGCTTTTAGGGAGGGAGCACCCGCTTATGCTTATTTGCATTCATTTATGTTGGACAGCTAAGCTGTGGAATCCTCTGTGCGTGGGAACTGCCCTTCGGGAGTGTCTATACAACCAGAAACTTTGGCAGAGATCGTGGAACTGCTGGATTGGATTCATTACAGCCAGAAAGAACTTCAGTGGAGAGATATCTTTGGATTCCGGCATAATGTGGGTGGGGATCGAAGAGATTACTATGGCGGCAGATCATGCTCATTCAATAATCAATTGGTTCGCTCATCCAACCATTGGAACCCCATCTTTCTTAACCAAACTGCGCGTTATACGGCGAAGTAGGACACAAAAGTTGAGTAAGTTGATCCAGTCGAGGAAGGTCGGAGTAGACTGGTTATAGATGATGCCTCCCCTACTGAGAGTATCCCTGGCTGAATGAATTGGAAAGGCAGCACTCAATAACCGGTTAGGTGAAGGCAATAATAAAGTCAAGGGTAAGGGGATGAGGGACAAAGTGATCCCGTCCTGCTGATAAGAGGGAACTAGTTGTACCTCCCTCTTAAGCGATTAATTCAGTAAATAATATAGGTCTAAGAGGTCTATTAATTAAGGTGGGTGGCTAAAGAGATAATAATAAAGGTAAGGGACGAAGTCGTTAGTGCCGGTCCTGTCCTGATAAGAGAATTTCAATAGCAGCAGTCCCCACTAAACTAAGCGATTCCAGAAAGATGGTATAGAGAGAACAAGTATAGGTAGAATAGGTCTAAGTTCTTCAGGTGGGTAGGTCTATTCCTTGCAGTGGGTTCAAATTCCTGAATCGTATTGGCTCCTCGGCGGGATAGGTAATAGTGATACCCAGAAGTTCCTAGTAGTACCGAGAAGAATTCATAAGGTTCGGTATTAGGGATTTATCTTATATGTTCCAATTAAACCTCTTACCTGGTGGGATTCGATCTCAAATGTGTAAACCACTGGGGAATTACTACCTTCTGTGCTCGGCTCGGAGCTGGAGTCATAGCGATGTCACACCAATAGCGATTTCATACAGCTCGTTATATACAATGCACCTAGTTAGGTTCATACCGTAGCAGTCATACCCGATTGCCAATCATTGTCGGCCGATCATTGCTGGGCTGGGCTCATGGGCTCCTGGGCAGGGCTGCTCGGTTGAGGACAGTCATACAGAGACCTCGACCCTAGAACTCTACCTCGATCTCGACCTATTCCTCGAAACTATTCCTCGAACTCTACCCGCTACCACAAACACACGGTATCACTTGCGTATACGCAACATTAGATTATACAGCCCGCATAGAGCTAACTAAGCCTGCCAGACATAGCATAAGCACCAGAGTCATTGCCGATAGCCGATAGCAAGTTCTCTTTGCCGAGAGCCAGTCGCCAGGAAGGAGGTACTTGTCACAAAGGCTGGCTGTCGATGGCCGATCATAGCCGATAGCCCATCATTACCAAATGGTCATAGCCACTCAGCCTATAGTCAATCATTCCCAGTAAGCCAATACCCGGTAGCAGATAGATAGTAGACAATACCCGGGAGACCATCAGTGCCAATCATTCCCAACCGGTCATAACCAGGAGGTCTCGCCTAAAGCAGCCATATCCTTAGAACTCGAAATAGACCCTCGATCTCTACCTATAACGCTACGGAATCATGGAAGGAAGGAAATGTTCCTACCTCAATTAGATGACATGACGGTGCATTACTTACAATGCACCGGTTGAGGAGCAGAGAGAGTCCAATTGATTATTTATTTTGAGGAGCTAGATTATGAGTCTTCTGCCTTAGGTTTCTGCCCACCAGTCCTCTGCCAACCATGAGTCCTGGGAGTATTCAACCGGGAGGAGATTAGGAAGGAAAGGAGCGGGATGGCCAAACTGCCTTGATTTATTTATTCAAGGGATGGATTCGATTGGAGGTTGAGCACCCTTATCCTTGCTCAATAGAAGATTATGAACCGAGGGCTCTGAGAGAATCCCAAGAAGCTGGTACAACCCGTACAAGAACAAATTACTAAAGCTTGTGTTATATATGATTCACCTGTTGAGCATCATACGCCAGTCATAGCAGCCCATAAGCTACAGTCAGAGCCACTCATAGCCAATAGACGCTAGTCGATACAAGAGTCAAGAGTCGATCCAGGAGGGCCAGTATCACCAGTTGTCCATCAGAGCTAGAAAGTGCAGCATTAACCTCTACTCATGGGAACCTCTATTCAGTGCATTAAACTCTACTCAGGAAGCTCTAATCATAAAAATATACTCAGTTAGTGCATAAACCTATGGCCCGTGCATTAATGAAGCTCTTGTCAGTCCTGCCTATTTACTCTATCTTTTGCATATTTATTCTAAAAGTTTGGGGACTGACTGCTTCTTTCTCTAGACCTTGCCGACTTATCGCTTCTTGGTACCGCGAGGGCCGGACCCCTGAAGGAAGCCCTTACCTTAATTGTTGAGGAGGTGGTCAATAGATCTAGAGCGCCTGTAGGTCAGGGCTTCTCAGAAAAGCTTGAAAGCCTTATTTGTTAAACAAATCCTTCGTATATCGCTCGTTTATAATCCCATAAAGGAATATGCCTTAAGAAGCCCTAGAGCGCGTTTTTGATGAGCTAAACGCTAAGGGAGGTGATTGATTGACTGAAAGGTAGCTCCCTCCGCTCCCTCAAGAAATCGGTCGCATCTTGCGAAGGAAGGGCTCCCTATCCCCTTTCAGGGTAAGGCTTATTGATTGAATGAGACTGAAAGGATATTTATTGAATGAGACTGAAAGGCTTATAGACTCCTATAAGGCTTCTAGTTCCTTAATTGATTGATTGACTGAAAGCGTTAGCGTCCCTGGAATGTCATACATCACTAACTCTATTCACTCACTCTATTCATTCACTAGCGTGGGGGCTTGTCTCCCTATAGCTTCTTCGCTGGAGCTCTATGATGGATGCTACCTACAACCTCACTTATAGCAGCTGTAGTTCAACTCCACAGGTATACCTATTTGAAGGTGAAGGTTTTAATAGTTTCATAGATAGAGAAGAGTGTAAGCTTTAGCCTTAATTATACCCATCATAGAGACTTCCGTATGCTGCTATGACTAGGTCTCCAGGTTAGGTATCCCGGCTAGTCCTCAATTGAGTGTGAAAACCTATAATGAAATGGAAAAGTTTAACGTAGAGATGCAATATCGTTATATTAATGTGGATATATTAATGTGGATGAGGTACACCGGTACTATTAGCTGACCGGCTAGCAAAGAAAGAAGACCTTGTTTCACTAGAGTGAGAGTTCTATGGAGTAAGGTCTTAGAGAAGAGAGGACTGCCTAAATGAAGTTCATAATGGAAACTGGTAAGGGCAAGGAGAGTATTATAGTGTATACATGAACTTCATGTATGGACTAAGATAATAGGAGGGTCCTAGGCTGCCACTTACTCCAAGGGTAGTTGGATTATAAAGGCAACAAGTAGATATAGCTTATGGGAAACACCTAGTAGTTCTTACACTACAAAGGGAATCAATACTATTTATTTCTATTGTGGAAATATGGAGGAGAATAATTACATATATAATATAACTTTTATAATACACCCTCTTGCTCTTCCCATTGTTGATCTAGTGGAAAGAACCTCTCTCATCGGCTATGGGAGTGGGCCTGGATGCAAGGGCGTACCCAGAGAGAAACTTTCCAGAAATGGCCATTTTTAGGAATAATCAAATCCATTTATGTGCCCCGATGAACCTTCACCTTGCCTCACGTGCTAGACAACTCTCTAGCGTACGGCGGGTGTGTACTCACTTACTTGGTGTCCTTACTGGGCGGGCTTCCGGGACGGGTGCCTTACGCGGACTGGGACTTGGCGGGCAGTTAGCCCTAGGCTCAAGCAGGCGGCAAGAAAGAAGCAGGTTGGATCCGCTCACTGTGGGCTTTCGTTGACCGTCCCTAGTTGTTGGTGGGCTATCTATTGTAGGTCTCCAGTTCTAAGAGGGAGAATGGATCGGTTCTAGAGAGAAGCTATCATTCAGTTCTCAACCGAGAATTGCTGGGTGTACTTGATTGATAACTGCCTCCCTACCAACGCCTGTGCAATGCTTCTGCTGTCGAACGCGGGTCCTCTAAATGAATGCTCTTGCTATTTATCTGTTGGAACGCCTGTGCAATGCAATGCTGAAAGTAAGTAGTTCATGGAGTCTCGCAAGGTTAGTTAATATGTACGTGTACGCCAGGTGGTTCCTTAGTAGCAGTAGGTAAACCAAAAGTAAAGGCAAATAGGAGGTATGTCTCTACGCCTGTCTCTGTCTATCTTGCCTTCTTGGACTAGCCCATTTCTTTCTTTCCTTCTTCTCCTAGCCCGCCTGCCCGGTTCCTCCTATCCTAGCCCAACCAGGAAGTAACGAACTCAAAGCCAGCAAGCTGTGTCAACAAGTTCTTTCATTGTCGAAAGTTTGCAAGAAGATAGAGATACGGGTCTAAAGAGAGGAAGATCCGGGGTCTCCAGTTCATTGGTCTTGTCGAGCGAAGCATAATAAGTCTTCCTTCGTCGGAGGTTTTCCTTATGGCATCGAGGTCTATATCAGCGGTCAGTAAGGCGGGATAAGGCAGGCATCAATAGGTCGAAGGCGGGTAGTTAGGGAAAAAGTCATTTTTTTATATCCTGTTTTGGAAAGTGTAATCATAGAGCTTTATTTATGCCAAAAAGCCGCTGGTTTGCACGCGACCGGACCGAACGAAGTTAGGAGCTGGGTCGGAACTCTAGCTCGTTAGGATCTACTATATGGGTGGGATATGGTGCAGATGGTTCATTATATAGAACTTCCTGCACCGGATAAGAGGGACATGGAATTTATAGAAGGAGGCTCCTTCTCTTCCATCTCTTCCGGCAATAAAAAAAAATAAGAGGCATCAGACCTCTCTACGGGTGCTTGGGCATGGGAGTACACATGAACGAATGAACTTCTATACCGTAAATCAATAGCACTCAAGAACAGCTTTATGGACAACCAACTGCAGGGTCCTCTCAACAGTGATAGCTGGCTCCGCGCTCCCTATATAGATAGTGGGGGAAATCAAGAAGCGCCTCATCGCAGCATACTATTCGCTAAGCGCAATTCTCGGGCTGATTCAGGGGCGTCTGGGGGGCCGGCCCACTAAGTCGTCAGGCCATTCGAGGACGAGAACGTGAGCATAAATGAATTGAGACATCGATCGGAAATTTATTTTTTTGCGACGGACAAACGGCTTCGTAATCGCCCCACTGGAAATAAAAAAAGAAAAAGGCAGCTTGGAAGTGGGATGTGTATGAGTACGTGGGAAGCAATACTGGGGAAACCTAATAGGCGGAGTATAAAGTAATAGGGGAGGAGGGGAGTGTAAGTGATAAGGTTAACAGTAGTTCGAGTGACGGCAGTGATAGTGGTGTTGACCCTGAAAAGGGCAGTAGCACACTTTCTTGTGCCCCGGGAAGAAGAGCGTGCGAACGGCCCCTGTCAAACAAATACCACTTCTCAGGGGGAAAATATATCCAGAGAGAAGCAGAGTTTAAGCGCAGGGTCGGCGGGAGTAGGAGATCTGGGAACGAGATGCACTTGGGCCAGGGTGCCCTACCTACTATTCCAATACAAGGGAAGGGGGGGCTTTCATTACTTGTTGTTTGCCGGTCCCCCTTATTCCTGTTATTAATTCCCTCCCTTCCCTACTATTATTAAAGCATAATTCCATGACGCCACCAATCATGGGCTTATACCTTCGCTTTCCTACCCGTACAAGTGATGATCCAACATAAGGATGCGATGCTCACTGCCCCGTTGTTGGCTATATAAAACAACACTGTAGGCTATATAAACAAACAGGGATAGGGCTAGGAAGGAATGGAAACAATGCAGCAAGCAGAGATGTTGACAGATAGTTCGGAACTGTTACGGAACAGGAAATACTCTTATTCTCGTCGAATATCGTTGACCAGAAATGGGAAAGCTGGCCGGGGCAGTGAAGATCCGATAGCTGCTAATCAACCCAATTGGAAAACCCCACCACGTCAATAAGAAGATCCCTTTTTTTGTTTTTCATTTTTTCAAATTGAAATAAAGAATTATCGGCGGGTAAACAAACAACAGGATATGCAACTAGGGACTGGATATGCGGAAGATATGAAACCCGAACTTAAAGCTCTTACTATCAAATTGGAGGGGATACTGGGGGCAGCAATGGAAACAGAACTGAGTCTAACTATCGACCCGGGGTTAGAACAATAACATGCTATGCTCCGTAGGAATTGGAACTCGAATTGTTTGCAGGAATGCTTAGCCGGGAACGGAAAAAGGCTATAGTGGAAGGGCTTTCAAAATGAAAAGGATGCTTACTTAGCAAGGTGCTAGTGGATCAACTGCGTCTATTTCGATATGATTCTGTGCGGGATCAGCTGCAACCAGGTAAACATCAACCGTAATAGCTACATGGAAATGAAACATCTAGGTTCTTAAATATCTTTACCTAACGGTAAAGGTATTGGCCCTTAGGTCTAGGCCTCCGACTCGGTATCAATCTGTATTTGGAGTACGTCTCTAAGATTGAACTCTATGATTGGATACGAAACTAGGGACTCTACCTTTTCGCGTGAAACTACTGCCTTTGTTCTTTACCGCTACCCCTATTGCTGCTGGTAGTTGCTTTGCTTCCAATTAGAACTTTGGATCTCCAACTAGCAGCTTAGGTACACCTAGTTCCTATTGTAATGACTCTTGCTCCCTTCAAATGGAGGATGTTCCCCCAGCTAATTAGAGGTTTTGTACTAAGAAAGACGCGAGCTGCACCCTGTACGGACCATTGAATAGAACGCTACTAGGCCGGCCGGTTAAGAGCACACCGCCGGTCGCGTAATACCCCGTAATTAATCGACTTCACTTTCCCATCAACAAGAACACAAAATCACACAAGGCCTGGACAACTATGAATGAACAAAGCATTACGCCCCTAGCGCATGAGAGACCTTATGCCTTCAGCCAACACGCTTGATTTCGGTTCGCCCCCGTAGGGCTCAATTCTCATGCAATCTTTACAATAATGAATACAGAGAAGTTGGAGTGATTGGAGATGCCCGTTGACGGTCTAATAATCACCACATAACTAGATAGAGAGCGCCAGCAATCAATCGGATCACTGCGGCCCATCATATGAAAAGCCCCGCTGGGCACTCTAATTGCATTGAGGAGTGCCAGAATCGCAGAGTAGGGAGGGGAGGATCAAAAAGTTTAGTCCACAATGATTGAAAACTTACAATAGGGTGTTGCCGAGCCCAGACTAAGAGCGATCCACAGGGGAGAATGAGGATTATGGGCATCAGCATTTTATTTATCGCAACGGCTGCTACCCCTATTATTATTTAAGGGTACGATTCGCTTAGTTCGGATCCATCCGAATCGATCGAAATTTATCCCGATAAATACACATTTGTTGTTATAGACAATGCACTCTTCGCACTGGAAACGTATGAATTCTGCATCATTCCGGTAGCAACATCTGAGCAAGTAGCGGAGCCAGTTGATCGCCCTATTATAATAAAGTGAAACCACTTGGTAAACTGAATCTCCCACTAGATTATAAACCGACTTTGGAACTCAATGAGCGCATAATGAGCACCAATAATTTCGTATATAATAATAATAATATGGTCGCTTTCATTCACGAAGTCCACCGGGGCTCTGTATCTTATAATGACTCCCCTATTCTAAGGCTGCCTCTACCTCCTTCGCTGCTTACTCTGTCCCTGGTAAAGGCTGATTCCACTTTGGAAATTTGTACTGCTTTCATTTGCCTATTCTATAACTTCCACCACCTACTTGATGAATAGTGTCTATATTCGTATTCTTGCCCACTCTTCTCTTTAACCCGGAAGTAAGTGATAGAAATCCAACACGGCAGCATTATAATCTTTGGATGGGCCTTCCCCTCTTCCTCACCTTTAGCCAGTAGATGAAACATTAGGCCCGCCTCCCCTACTATTATTATTTAAGGGGTTGAGGCACCTCTATTAGACACGAAATATCTGCACAAATCGGCACCTTTATGCAAGAATCAGCCCCTCCCACAGAAGTTATAGGGAGAGTTCTAGAGATATTTCTAGATTTATAAGTGATAGGGCCTAATCGTTTAGTAGTTATTGCCTGAACCCTAGCAATAGGAATAGTAGGGTGGAGTTATCCTTCTCCTGGCCTCATTCTTATCTTCTCTTCAGTGTTGGTTGAGGAGAAGCCGCAATGTGGAATATACGGGCATAAATCCCTTGATTTCTATCACTTCTTTCTAGAACTCGCCCTGGGCAGATAGCACTTTACTATGAGGCCGGTCCCTCCGGGAATTAATTAATAGTGGGGCCGGATAAACTACGACTCTATATCCCAAATAAGAATAAATAGGGGACGAAAGCTGCAATTTGGGGTTGAGGGGCCTTCCATAATAATAGTCTTTTAATAATAAGGCTGTTCTCGATTGAAGTAAATAATCGCTGCTTAATAATAGTAGGCCCGCCTCTTCTCTTTACTGCGTCGAACCCGCATATAGATTCTTTACCGAAAGGCATGCATTGAAGTAGGGCAATTAGGAATAGTAGGGCCTTTATTAATAGTAGGGGGTTTGTGCTAATGAGATCGAGATCGGGACATGGCTGATCGAATCGGTCAATGGACGGATTGGGTAATGGGCATATCGAGATCATAGCATTTGTGTTCCGGGGTTTTCGTACTCGCAGTAGGTGAAGCGAGTGGATCGGCTATCGCTATGGCTATTCCAGTATCTTGATATCGGGGTATGGGTGTTTCCGGTCTCCGCATGTGATTCGTGAGATGCACGACCCAACGTGGTCTTATCCCCGATGATAAGAAGAGCCTAGATCTTTCAATCTAGATATTTCCCTGCCAGATATTTCATACCCTTCGGTTGACTCACTAGATATTTCATAACCTGGTAAATCTTCTGATCTGATAATACATGAGTTCTTTAGTAATTCTGTACTAACTAGAGTAATTCCTTAATAACTAAGCTAGCAGCATAAAAGCCTATAGTGGATCCAACAACAACATCCCTTATAGTCCGAGAACCAGAGCCCGCTGCATACCTTGGCTAGGTAGGTTCCATAACCCATAGTATCCCTTCCTGATCGAGTGACAGTTCCACGTACAGATGATCGAGGTCCTCTGTGTTTCGAGAGCGAGAAGAAAGAGCTGATGTTCGTGATAGAGATCCAGCCCTAGGTCCCACCACTCCCGTGCCAGTCCCAGATCCTCTAGCTTCAATAGCAGATCTATATGAAGATAAAGATCCATACCCATATTATCCAAATTGCTAAGCCATTACCTCGTCCAGTTCCATATCCATAAGCAGCAGATCTCGTTCCGAAGCCATCTGTCCCAGTTCCTTCTGATGATCTACAGCGTGATTCAGCAGTTTCTTACCTTCGTGATCCATACCTTCGTAAGCGAGCTGAAGATTCTGATGTTCGTTAGCGAGATCCTGATGCTCGTTCCCGTTATCCAGATGAAAAGCCCGCCGGCCGGATGTAGATGCTCTGGATGTTCCAGGTGAAGATCCATATCTAGATAGTGACCCAGCCCTTTCTGATCGAGAGCCAGAAGCATACCTGTAAGTTCGATAGCTTTCTTCCCGCAGTCGATCCAGAAGCAGGAGTTTCAGTTCCACGTACAGATGCAGATAGAGAGAAAATCGTGATCGAGATCGAAATTCAGTGCTAGGCACAACACCCCTTTCACTAGCGAAAGATCCAGAGTAGTCAACCGATTATAACCACCCCCCCTACTATTATAAGAAAGCCCAATTAATTGACCGCTTGATAGCTGAGTGACAGAGAAGCAAGCAGCAGTATGGATGGGGGCAGGAGATAAAGATACAAAGGTAGATTCAGAGTTCCGAGTCCGGGATCGATTTTGAGTTTACCCGGTTCCCCTACTATTCCAATAATTTTAGAAGATCCAGCTTTATATGAATAGGGGAGGCAGCACCCCAGGTCTAGAGTAAATATAAGCTTCGGTTGGGAATCTAAATCCAGTGCCATCTGTTGGAGATCGACCTCGAGTCCGTTCCCATTCCAACGCCTCTTCCAGGCCCAGATTAAGTAGCATATGCATTATTCCTCCCCTTTTATATAAAGGCTGGACCTTGTGCTCTTATTTCCTTATGGGTACTGCTTCCGATGACCGCTATCAATGCTTCTCCCGCTGCTGAAACTGAAACTGATTATGGGTCAACAGAGTAAACTGGCTTTGGATCCGGATCAACTGAATCAGCAACTGGCACTGGAATTGGAATTGGCTCAAGGCAATCTACTTAGGCAAATGCACCTGCATCTGGCTCTTCTCGTTATCCCGGTGCTACTATCTCTTGAACGGAAGGAACTGCATTTGGATCTGCCTTTACTCATGCATCAATAGGCTCTGGTGCCTCCGCCCCCCCCACCCTATATAGTATTAAATTGTGGGAGGGAATGGAATGATGTCTCTGTCTTTTGCTTTGCCTACGACGCCCTTGCTTGTGGTGATGCTTCTTGATATTGATCTACTGCATGCCGGCGAGACTGGTGCTTCTTTGAATCAGTAAATTAGATCTTGAACAGACTAGAGCTTCTTTGGAGCCTTTAAATAATAGTAGGGAGCACAAATAAAGCTATTAAGTCTATAAAGAAGCAGCCTTTGTCCCCACGCAAATGAGCAGAGTACCCGAGGTCAATGTTCCAGAGAGCATTAATAAACAGAGCCTGCGCATGCGCCCCAAGACCTGAATTAAGACATCGGGAGAAATAAAAAGTACGTGGAGAACATACATAACCGGGGGCCGGGGTTGCATACACTTCGTTCAGGGGACCCTTCCTTATCACATAACTCCTTCGCTCTGGCTACCCCCCTCTTCTGTTGCCCCGGCTTTCTTTACCTCTACCGATGGTATTGGTACTTATTCAATTGAGTCAACTTATCTTAGTGCTTATGCTGGTCCCAGATAATAAGCAAGGTAATCGGGAAATGAACTGCTTCTTTTGACTCTCTTTATCGTTGGGGCCCTATCTCCCTGCCTAATTGGGCAAAGCAACTTTGGCTTGGTAATGCGAACGATGATAAATAGGTCGTGTCAGAAGATCCACCCCTTTATTTGTAATTTGGCCATTTCATTGGAAGAGTGGTTCTACCGGCGGGGCATACCACACATATCCACTTTATGTTAGATGGGCCGTCGAACTCATGGGCTCGGCCCCCGGAGGGGACTCATCAAGTTTATAAAAATAATTTAATATAAAGACGTTCCTCACAGCTGACTACTTAAAAACAGGGTAGTAAAAAGTAAGGCCAGGCAATAGATATACCGCGTATTAAGTCCCTAACCAGGCAAGATATCTAAATGGATGTAGGGCTATGCCTTCCTTCAATCTATGGCTTGCTCATCGAGTAATGAAAATGGATATTATTTATACTTATAAGTTTAGTCGAGCCTGCTGGTAGTATCGGCTACGCCTTCCTCGGTAACGGAGTAAATAAATATATCCAGGATAAAGCGCTTAAAGGCTTGAACCATGGTTTGGCTTAGGCGGGTCTTGATCTTTCATCAAGGACCAAGACCTGCGGTACGAGACCCGGAGAGCTTCCTGACTAGTGTTATTGGGGGTCTACCAAATGCAGACCTGCCGGGCGAAATGTGTATAATTGAGATCCTATGAGTGAAACCGATGAATGACCTGCCGGACTGATCTGGTCTTCCTTTGTCTTTGTCCGGACTGATGATAGTGATCTGGGCTTCCTCTGTAATTCGTAAGTATAATAGAATCCTGTAACTCTATAGTGAGGAAGGATGTAAAAAGACTAAGGGATTATATTAACAAAATAAAGATTTACCTTAAGTAAACTAAGGGATATGTGTCCCTCCATAAAAGAGCTATGGCTTGTATTGGTTGAATAGGACTGATCTGTTCTTCCTGTTTCTGTGTCCGGACTGATAGTGATCTGAGCTTCCTCTGTAATTGGTAAGGGAAGTGGGTATTCTTTCATCCTTTTAATATAATAGTATGGTCTGTTCCTCGAACTAAAAAAGGCAGGAAGAGATAACTCTCCCTTTCAGCAGGCAGGAAGAGCAGTCTATTCCTCAAAATAAATCCGTAGTAAAAGCTAGCTGATAGAACTGTTTCTTTAAGTCAGTAAGTTGTCAGTGCGGGACTTAATGGTACAAGAATATATCTCTCTGAGCCCTAACCCAACGAAATCTAAATGAACTAACGAACTCTAATGGGAAGATCAATGGGAAGAGCTGAGCTGTCTCTTTCCTTTCCTTGAAGAGCAGCTTTCCGATAAAGAGGAAGACTAAGGGATTCTATTTACAAAAGAACTATTTCCATGACGTAACCTAAGGGAGATGTGTGTCCCCCCATCCGCTGTGCCTAAATCTATGTCTCTGGCAAAGTAATAGCCTAAAGTCTGGGATTGGCTGGTCCTTCCTCGGGATTGATCTCTATGTCTCTGGCAAAGCAAGGAAGAGTAAAAAGTCTGGGATTGTCTGGGCCCTACGCAGGTTAAATAGTTTAAATAGAAAGAATAATCCATCGCTAAAGGGTTCGTTTTATAAGGCCTTCCTGCCCCTAAATGTCATATTGGTTGTAAAGGATGGGGACTAAAGGTCAAGGAACTCCGCCAGAACTACTTAAGGCTTTGCCTAGCTTTTTCCCACCCCATATCTCTTTGTCCCTTGTAAAGATCTAAACTAAGAAGTTCCTTGCCATTGAATTACTCCAAAGCTTAGTAGTAACTATTGCTAAGAGTATTTACAGTGTACAATAGGCATGCATTCAAATCTCTTACTTGTGATGTTGAACTATCCCTCTTTCTATCCTTTAATGAGGCTAGGAGACTAGGAGACTTACTGGTTGTATGCGGTGCCAAGCCAGGAACCCCAGACTGTTAATGAGCCTTCCTTATTGCCAGACTGTGAATGAGGCCTTTACGGTGGAGTGTAATTATTTATCACCGCAAGAGAGGTAAAAGGAAGGGTGAGATGTATGGGATGGCAAAACCGAACCGCCTATTCAGTTCCTAACCAGGCAATATATATAAATGTATGTAGGGCTATGCCTTCCTTCAATCTATCGCTTGATTCAATCTATCGCTTGATATGCGAGTAATATAAATGGATATTTCCTTTCCTCTCGTGGAGGCTTTCTTTATATCTGGTCTGGGTTGCCTCAAATCTCAGGGTGGAAAAAGAGGAAGAATAAGGGATTATATGAACAAAAGTAATATTTCCATTAAGAGGGGTAGATGTGTGTGGAAGAGATTGCTCCTGAGCTAGTCAATGGAAGAGATTGTTCCTGAGGAGGTGCTATTTATGTGGATGTCACAGAGCTGTAGCATCTATCTAGGGAATAGTGTTTATGTGGTTCATCTATTCCTTTATATCTTAGGGCGGTAAGGGAAGGGGACTGGCTCAATAAAGTATCTCTGCTTCTTGGGTTTATAAACGATCTATGCTCCTCCAATAAAGGATCTCTGCTCCCGGGGTTTCCTGTTAATTCTCCTTGGGTAATAAATAGAGTTTAAAGTGAAACCTACCTATCCTTTAGCCCTCAATCTCTTGGTCTCTTCCCACTTAGAGATGTATATTTCTAAAGCTGTGGTGAAGATCATAGCAAAGGTATGACCAATCATAATAGTATGATAATTAGTAGGGTAATTATGGTATCTAGTCTTGTAGATTGGATGAATGATATGGGAGGTCCAAGAGGGTGGAAATCCATGGGCCACAATGTAGTGAAACAAGTATTCTACATGGATTATTATGACTTCGGGATTTTGTTTGAAGGATTCACCTTTTAGGTTCTGATCGACATCTTGGGCCTTGTTGGATTTCTTCTTAAGGATGGCACAATATGGTTAGAGAAGAAGTGGCAGCAAATGGGTCTAGGATTGAATCGAATGCATGGATGGTTAGGTGCTTTGTATAGACCAGAAGCATATTCAAACCATGTAGAGGGATTATAGATTGTATATCGGTTTATTTTAGAGGAAGATACCCCAAAATAGCTTGAGAGTGAGCTGAATCTGGTCAAGGATAGCATAGCACTTGTTGCTATGGTGGAGTGCTACTGATCTGTAAACTACCGTGGATATTACACCGGAGCAGTCCATAACAACATATCTTACAAGTTTCTGAAAACTCTTTGTTAAGCAGTATTTTACTTAAGATTAAGATTCAGTTTTACCAACTTAATGCATAAAATACTGAACTTAGACTTAAAAGTAAGTAGCTAATGAAGATGTTCCGATTTTATATCTTTACAGACCGAATTACTCCCTTTGGCCCACATCTGGATTCCTCCTGACACTCACGAACATACCGAATCCATACCTGTAGACTGCTCTCGGCTTCCTCGTTCCACACTCAATAGATCAGAACAAGACCAGACTGACAGACTTAACCCCGGTAGCTTCTTACAAGTGTTAGGGGGGAGAGGGTTCAACCCTTCTAGCTAGCTCAGTCTTTGAGGGTAACCCGCTAGAAGAGAAGGGGGCCCTTACCTAAGCTAGAAGGAAGGTGGTCGGTCCTATTACTCTACTCTATGATTTATCCAACCAGGACCTTCGCGCGCATTCTATTAATATATATTATTGCCTTTCAGACGCTTGCTTTGGCTCTGTAAATAGAGAAGTAAAGTTCGAAGTCGTAAGGTGGAAAATAAGTAAAGTTCTAAGTAAGAAGGCGGTTCAAAAAAAGTAGTCTAGGTGTAGGGTCGTAAGGCGGTTCCTAAATAGGTAAAGTAGGTTGGCTGGCCTTTACCAAGTGAGAACGAGAGGAGGAACGAGAGCGTGGCGGGAGGAGGAACGAGAGCGTTGGCTGGCTTAAGAAAGAAAATCCCTGCCTGCCTGAAGAACAGAAGAAAACAGAGCTCATTGCTCCTGATAAGCAAGCCACCAATAGCTAGGGTTTGGCACAGAAAGACAGTGGCTAACCTTCTCGCTCAGTCTCTTTCTCCCGCCCTCCCAAGCAGCTGGTGAAGACAAGCTTGCCTCCCGCGGTCCATTCATTCCCATTCATTAGGCCTCCCGCTTCAAGGTGCGGTAGTGGTAAGGTTACTTCCCGCTCAGTCTCTTTCTCTTGCTGGTCACAGTCACGGATGGTAATAGAATTCTCGTACCTCCCAAGCAGCTGGGTAAGACAGTGCCTCCCCTCCCAGCTCTCTTGGGGAAAGGAAAGCCAAGGGAAAGGAAAGCCTCTCTAACCGCTTGGGTAAAGGTGGGGAAATAAAGGTGGAGGGGGAGCGTCTCTTTCTCTAGCAGCTAGCTATAGAAGTGCTCGGAATAAAAGTGACAGTTGCTAGCCTTCCCGATCAGTCTCTTTGGCTAGCCTTTCTCTCAAGCAGCCCTCCCAAGCTCCTACCTCGTGGGTAATAGCTTTAGAGAGACAGATAGTAAGTCTCTTTATCTAGCCTTCCCAACTCTGCCTACCACCTTATCTAGTCCTTTAGGGAAGGTCTGGGGTCTTCAGTCTCTTTCTAAGGTGGGGAAAGGCGCACGCACTATTCTCTTTCTCAAGGGTCAAGGTGGAGGGGGAAAGGAAAATAAATAACTATTCCTAGGAACTTGTTATACAAACAGAGGCAAAGGCGAACCCAACTCTTAGAGTTTCAACGCCCATTCTTGCCACAAGTAGATTCTTTTGATTGTGCAGTCGCTTCTGACCTTGATTAAGTAGTTGATCCAGTCGATGAACCAAGTGACCGGGTAGACCCTAGACCCAGAACCATAAGTATAGTAGACCCGGAACCATAAGTATATTAAAACACCATAAGCAGGTGCAGATCCTATAAGGGCAGGTGCAGTTGATCCTGGAGCAGAGGCAAGGGTAGCATTATCAAAGAGAAGAGTAGGGCTAGCCCCAGCAGCAAAGCTAGCAGCAGAGCAAGCAGGAGGATAAGCAACAACAGTAAAAACAGGAGTAGGAGCATACATAAGTTCTATCAGAAGAGCAGATAAAGATCCAGAGTTAGTTGACCGAGCTTATCCACCAACACCACCTATAGCAGAGGCAGTTGAAGCGGCACCAATAACAGAGTCCCCAGTCCCATATACTGTTGTTTCAGTAGAGCCTTTAGTAGATCCAGCAGTAGTAGGAGATCCAGCAGCATTCGATTAAGCTGTCGGTGACCCATAAGTAGATTACGCGGTTGGTTCAGCGATAGATTCCGTAGTTGAACCAGCTTATACACCACTTCGTCTAGCACTCCTTCCCGTTAGAGAACCACTTCCCGTTAGAGAACCAATAGTATCCCTTCCAGTCCCAGTTCCAGTTGGAGATCCAATTTAAGCCCCAGATCCATACCCATATTTTAGAGAGAAAGATCCAGTTCGTTATTGATATCCAGATTATTACTTTGCTTATGCAGTCCTTTATTACGCTGTCGATCCAGCACCAGCATTAGTAGATCCAGTAGCAGAGACAGCAGCAGCTTAAGTCCCAGCCGTAGAGGGAGCTTAAGTAGCATAGGCAAAGGTAGTAGCAGATCCAGATGTTCCAGATCCCCCAGGAGCAGACGCAGTTGACCGAGCACAACCACTAGCAAAGGCAGATATATCTACGGTACCTCAAGCAGCAGGATAAGTAGATCCAGAACCAGCAGCAAAGGCCCAGTTCCATAGGAAATCCATACAACCGCTAAGCAAATAGAAAAACAACTAAGTTCTTAAACCTCTAAACCCTCTTACCTTACAAGGGCTACTAACTTAACCAATGTAGGGTAGAGCAGGGGAAGATATGACACTGGCGTACACTTGTAATACAAGTTGCAGAAAATAGACAGAGGCCTTAAGAGCCTTTCAACTTTAGGGCAGGACACAGACTAGCTATTCTCACTATAAACAGTGAGACCAAGGGCTAAGCATTACTGCTACAGGGCCACCACTACCCTTAAGAGTGCCCAAACTGAACAAAACTAGACTCTGACAGCAACTGGAAATAAAAATAACCATAAAGGACCTAGTACATATCACAATACTACTAACAGACCCAACAACAAGCTTGAAACAACAAAATATGTCTATAGTAGTTGCTGCAATAGGATAAAAATAAGTACAACTTTTACAAAAACTCCACTTCTCTGCTAACAGTATTGGAGGAAAGCAGGGGGATATCAGTGAGGAGATGAAGGGGGCCTCCGGCCTCCTTAATGAGCATAGGTTTGTACCCTACCTATTCACCTTCCACATTGATTGGATCCTCTACTATGCCATAGGATGCATTGGACTATCCTGAATCAGGGGAGAGAGACTTGGTGAGGTTATCAATCTTAGCTTAAATCCTCATAACCCTGTTGTTCAGCTCCTACATTGCTTGTTTGGTGTAAAAAGCTCTGACCTCTATTTCTCTTTTGATGAGCTCTTCTTTGTTCTTATGTTCAGCTTGAAACTGCATCATCACAGAATATAAAATGTCGGTGACCATAGAAGCCATGTTGTCCACATGATCTAGATCAAAAACTAGTTTGCATCTTGTCTTCTAGACATGGAAGAGGATTACAATACTAGTGATAGTTCTGACTGTATTGGCATGATTGAGGGTATGAATCCCTAGATTAGGAGTCTCCCATGCTTCTGCTACAGGCAAGGTGTGCAAGGCTCTGGCTGAAAGACTCCACACTATTTGAGCATGAGGGCACCATCACAATATATGGAGAATGGTTTCCAACTAGGAGTAGAAGGGGCAGAGTCCACTTCTATTCCCCATAATAAGCAGTCTCTCCCCTATAATCAGGCCTTACTAGAGGACATTTCACCAAAGCACCTTGAGTTTCCGGGCAGATTGCAGTGATTGAAACCTCTGATGCCACTTCTTCCATTCAAAGGAAGTCCCCCATTTCCTATTGAGTCTATTGGCAAGATACAAATAAAAACATGGATGCAGAAAGGAGTACCATAACTTAGTGACATGGTTGGGAAAGGGGGCGTTGTTTTACCAAGACCAGTCTATAAGTATACACTGTAAAGACACATCAGATGGGTCCCCAACATAATCAGGCCTGATAAGACTATCTATGATTCTTCTTATGACATGTCTATCTTGGGGCTAAAGCTTGAATTCTCTCTTGAGTTGACCCCACTATTTCTAGGACTTTAGATTATAATACCAGATATGGCTGATTGTTGAGAGACCTTTGTTTGTTTTGAAGCCTTTTGGCTAGGAACCAACTATTTAGGCCAAGTGGAAATAGTTCCTTCTTTACCACAAAGGACCACCAAAGATTGAAGTGAAAATAATCAGAAGAGACCTCTCCTTTAGAAGGGATCCAGGTAAGTAAAGGGGCCACTTGTTGCCAACCTTTCCATAAACTCTTTAGTACATCACAACCTTTGATGGATAGGTGAGGGGCTAAGATGAAAGTGTTTTTCCAGCTGATGTTCTTAACAACATAGCCTCTTGCCATTGGAGTTTGCAGCCTCTGCTTAAAAAGTACTTTCCATAGCTCATCACTAGTAAACAGCCTGGTGAACCACTTAGCTGTAAGGGCGGTACCCTGGGAAGGGATGTGAGGGATCCCCAGCCCACCTACTAAGTAAGGTCTGGTGTAGATCATCCATGCAACTATAAGAAGGCCTTTGTTCGATTGATCCTTAGCCCAAAGGAAGTTTCTGATGAGATAGGTCATCTTGTTTAATCTTGATTTACTGGGCAGCCAGAGGGAGGTGAAGTAAATATGCATTGAGCTTAGGATCTTTCCAGCTATTTGCACCTTAATAGCTAGGGATAGGTCCTGTGAACGCTAGTATTCTAGTTTGGAGGCCAGCTTTTAGGTCACCCACTCCCACATTTGAGTTGGAGACACATCCACCCCAAAGGGGATACCTAGATATCCATAGATTTATCCTCTCTTTATCCACTTCCAACTAGGAGGGAGCCATTCAGGTCTGTCATCGAACCCTATAGGAAGGAGGGTTTTTTTGTCATGATGGAGAAGCTCCCTTTAAGCTTTACAGAATACATTAAGGCATTGCACCATATTCTATATGATGGATTCATCAATAAAAGGAAACAGAGCTAACTAAGTCATCAGCCAAATTATAGTTTCTAAGTTGTCTTCCCATGGGCATAGGGAGACCTTGAACTCTACCAACTTTGGCAGCATCCTCCAACAGGTAGCCCAGGGCATCCAAGGCTAAGATGAATAGGTAGGGGGTAAAAGGACACCCCTGCTTCATAGATCTCTGAAGATGGATGCTATTTTACACTTGCTTGTTGATGCAGACCCTAGCAGAAGCATTCACAAAAAGCAGACTGATGCTCGAGATGAATGACTTGCCAAAACCTAACCATTCCAACATTTTGAGAATAAAGGACCATTCAAGCCTATCATAGGCTTTGTCAAAGTCAATTTTCATGCAGAGGCCCTTTGTATTTTGTTCCTTGGCCCACTCCATACCTTCAAGGGCAGTTAATAGATTATATAGTATGTATCTCCCTTTAATAAATACAGTTTATTCCTGAGTGGAGATTATCAGGTAGGAGATCGGCAGATCGTAGCCTCCCCATCTCCACTTATACCTACCTCAACTAACTTAAACTAGGTGCCATTATCAGCGACTAGTGTCTGTGGGACCCTAAACTAGTAAATAATTTGGTTCAAGATAAAGCGGGCTATGACTCGACTAGTAATGCAGGTCAGAGGCATGGCTTCTACCAATTCGGTAAAGTAGTCAATGGTAGTTATAATGTACTTATGACCATCAAAGGAGGTGGAAGTGATAGCTCCTATAGGATAGAATCCCCATAATAAGAAGGGCCATGGTGACTCGATAGGGATCAAATCATAGGAAGGCACATTATGAAGGTGAGCATGACGCTAGCTAACAAGCTGTGCACTTTTTGTGATTGCACCTATGGCCGTGGAAAAGAAAGCTTTTTCGGTTTAGTTCGTTAGCTTTATAGTGGTGAATAAGCCCCAAGTTGTTCAAACCAGCCCCATTAGTTTTCAGTTCCATATTGAGTTGCTGTAGTAGTTCAAGTGTGTAGGAAAGCAAACCAAGATGGTTATAGTTAACCCAAATGTGGTATTTCCCGATGATGCAAAAGAAGTATTCTATTTATATCCTCCTCCTCTAATCTTTGTCTTTGCCCTGTTCTTCGTCGAAGTTTCAATCCATTAGTGGTTTCATCCATTCGATTGGAGCAGTTAGCGTGGACTTTGGCTTCTGGTTTATAGCCACCGAGCCAAGGCCCTACGTGTGACTTATTGTTTGGTACCCCTTTTTATTGATCAATCACCAAGCAAATGCCATGTTCACTCTCTCAAAATCACCAGGTACAAGGCCACGTTCGTGATGGGGAATTAACCAGTACAGTGCCAGATTCATGCAGATCAATTGACTAACTGATGACTAGCTGACACGCCACCTTCTAACTCTTCAATTCCATCTTGCCAGCACGTTCGCTTCGCGCCTATCATCTTTATACGCCACCTTTTACTCTTCAATTTCCCACTTCAAGGCCAGGTTCACGTAGGATAACTTGATAGACCACATGAGCATTCACTCTCTATCATTTCGCAACGCCACCTTCTATTACTGGATTTCCCATCCGGATAGGTCTGATAGGTCTGTCTTGACCATTCCACCTTTTATTACTTAAATTACCACCTTGATAGGTCCGATAGGTCTTGCCCTTCATAGGCCACCTTTGATTACTGAATTTACCAGTTTTACAAGTTGACTGAAGGAAGAGAAATTCAGTGCTAAGGAAAGGAAGAAAAGGAAAGCAAGAAAGTAAAGAAGAAGGGTGGTAAGCAGGGACTAAAAGTAAAGGCTCGGAGGGCTCTTCCTAGGAATGCAGTATTTTCTAATTCCTAACCAGTATCCGGCCGGGACAATATTCATTACCCAGGAGATTAATTAAGTAAGTGTTCTGTACGCTGGTGAATGCAGTATCGAAGCCCGTGACCAATGCTCTATGTGAAGCCCCCATCCATCCGATCCGATCATCCAATGCCATCCATAAGTTTGGGGCATTACAAATAAGTAGTCTAAGTGAGGCAGGCAGTAAATATAGTTGTTTAAATGGAACAGGTAGTTGGTAGCAGGCACTAACATGAGAGCAGATAGGCATATCCTAGCAATGCAGGCTGGCTGTCTTAATTCATCAATTTTATTTGGCCGGGTTCAGCTCGCTCGACCCAACAAGAGAGGATATTGCTGTACCCACCCCACTCACTAAGATTTATGGCTGAATGAATTGGTTGGTAAGGGCAGCACTCCCTCCATCTCCTAGGGTGAAGGTAGTAAGAAAGTAAGGGTAAGGTTGAACCCGTCCGTAAAGATAATATTCTATAGCAGTCCCACCCAACTAAGCGATTAATGAAGCAAGTGTTTAGGGCTACAGGTATAGGTCTTAAGGTGGATAGGTTGTATAGTAACACGAAAGCAAAGGTTCGATAGGGTAAAAGGTGAATGACTATCATGCCTCGCCTACTTCGATTCCTGGCTTCAGCAATAGGTTAGTAAGGGCCAGCACTCCATAGGTTGTTGGGTGAAGAGGCAGTAAAGGGTGACAGGTGGATGCTCGGTAAGTAAAGGGTTACTAGCATGCTGTACCCTCCTATTTCTGGCTTCAGCAATAGGTTATAAGTAAGGTTGGTTCATCCCGTCCTGATAAGAGAAGGGTCTCTAGCCGTACCCACCAAGCAATTAATAAAAGTGGTATGGTTTTAACGGGGACTTACCTCTATCATCTTCTGAACTTGGAATGGATTAGGAGTAAGGGGAATGGTTGCTAAGTATAACCTCTCCCTCCCCGGCCGCTCCAATACGGCGGCCAACAGCAGTCATTTTTCTGCCCGTGTAACTTGGTTTCCCCTAAATTATGTCTGATGCCACCCGGGCTAAATCAATATGCTCATAAGTAAACAAGCATGGCTAAATAGAATATGTTGAGAGGGGAACATTTCTTCTTTTATCCGTTGGCACCTTGAACTCAATTGATATCTCAATTCGGTGGGGAACATGGGTAACGTAATCTCTCTCGTTCGGTGGGTGGATTCATAAAGCCAGCAAGTAAGCTCAAGAAGCCCGCCATCTAGCAAGTAAGTAAGCCCGGGTTTCTTTGTTCCAGCCCGGATTCGACCGGCCTAGCTGAGTTCCGAAGTACGCCAGCGAGCAATAAGTTGGAGAATCATTTTGATTATCTAATCCAGAAGCACCAGTTGAATCTGCATCACAACTGTAAGTCCCAGCACGAGCATTTCCAAGAGCAGTTCCAAGGTCATTTCAATAAGCATAAGTCACGGGATTTCCAGCATCATCAGTTTAAGAAGCACCAATTGAACCAGCCTCATTCAAAGTAGCAGAATCAGCATCCCCAGTGGCATACCCAGGAGCATCAGTCAAACCAGTATTATAAGCACAACCAGCAAAAGGAGGATCAGCAGAACGACAAGCAGCCCCGGTTGAACCAGCTTAATTACCTTGAGCAGCTGAAGGAGCCTTATTCCCAGCCTCAGTTCCCAGAGCAGTTCCATCTGCACCAGTTGAAGGAGCTTTATTCAAAGCATTCCCAGCTTCCTCAGTTCCCGGGATATCAATTGAACCATCCTCGCCCTTCTTTGGTTGGGCGAGCCCTATCGTCCTCATTCCGGGCAGCACAAAGATCCCCAGCACCGGCATTTAAACAAGCAATTTAAGGAACAGCATTCTCAGGATTATTTCCAACAGTTGAAACGAGATTAGCCTCATTTGCCAAGGATCATAACCAGCCTTTTCATAAGCACCAGTTAAAGGAGCATCATTACCAGGGCCATTTCCGGCATCATTTGAATAAGCAGTATAACCTGCTGAATTCCCAAGAGCATTTCCACTAGGAGCACCAGTATTTGCATCCGCACCAGCACCACCAGTGGCATGACCAGTAAAAGATCACCAGCAGCCTCATTAGCACCAGTTATTGTTTGTAGCACCTAATTGTTTACTGGATATATTCTATGTAGACCTCATTATAGTTCCCCTATCGTATAATCACCTCATTGTGTCATCTCTTGTTAGCACTTGTTTGTAGCACCTCTGTGGTGTTTTCTCTGTATAGCGCCCCCGTGTTCACTGCACATATTTGTTTGTAACACCTCTCTGTTTGGCATCTCTGTATATCCCCTGTAACCCAGTAGCGCCCCTCATTGTAGCACAACCTATTATGTGTAACCCTTTTGGTTTCACCTTCTCTTTCTAACATCTTTCCCTGGCTCTATAAAGCCCCCCCTTTCCAAGAGGACCCTCCTTCCTTTGCTGTGTATGATCTTCAAATTTAGAATCAATGTATATAATGCATTGTTATTCCTTCCTTCAATCCAATCAAAGAAGTAGTACCTCGTGATCCTAGGCGTAAGTGAGGTCAAGTGTTTTAGGGTATAGAACGGGGCATAGATTATCCCTTGCTCTATCGCTCAAAGGGTACTAATATATATTCAAGTATAAAATCAAGCTAAGCATCGAATAACCACTTGGATCTCCACCTGGCATTGGGTGCACAAGCGACACTTAAAAGCGGAATTGCCTCCTGGGATCACCACCCCACCTGGGATCAACTATTGGCTCTCCTATTGTCTAAGACTCTTCACCACCTGGATTGCACCTACCAGCATAAAGACTGGGATCGCCACCTGCCTGTCATTGATACTTGGCATCAACTGTATGGAGTACCGGCATAACACCCTGGCATCGAATCGACTCTTGGCTATCGTCGCCCTCCTCTCCTGCTGGGAATGATACCTCTTGGGAATGAGACCCTGTGTCAATGATACTAGCTATGTCTGGCTTGTGGGGTATACATGTGCAGCTATGGGCCACCTTATATTCTTTACCGTCCCTTACCTTCTTCCCGTGTTTGGCGGATGTGGCGTGTGATGAAGACTCTATCGTGGGGGCCTTATCCTTCCTGTCAACCAGCGGTGATGTGGGGAGTATCATTCGTCCTAAAGGCGCTCAACTTCGAAGCAATGGAATTCATCCCACGACTTATATATAAACAATCTTAAATGCTTATTGATTTTAAGCAATCAAAAAGTTACTTTGAGTATCCAAGATGAGACTTATTTTTATCCTCTCTAACTAAAGTTTTTATCTAAAAACATAAAACTATAAGGACCCGTCGGTTATAACCTTCCTAAAATAGTGGGTACGAGCTGCTCGAAAATAGTAGGGAGAGGTGCTTGAGACACGAAGAACCGACCATCGGGCCCCCCACCCAATAAATATTTAGGGTTTTTATAATCTTTTAAACCCAAACATGTTGCCTGGTCCCAACCTGGCCTTAAATAAAACTCTAAATAACTTGAATGAAAACAGCGACCTCCCCTGCCGGAATGGCTCAACCTAGTTCCTCCCTGACCCTGAATGGCCCTCCCTGAAGCGCTTTCTATGTGTATGGCATATTGCTAAAATTAGAATCAACGTAAGTAAGCATCGTCATTCCATCCATCCATCCATTATAGGTAGTAACTCTTGCTCCATATAGGTAAGTAGGGATATGGGGGTATTCTCTCGGGTCTGCAGTGAAGGTGAATTGGGTCTTGTGAACGGGGTATGTGGTTGAACGGAGACTTCTTTTGTTGTTTGGTGGACTAATATTATTATTCTTTTTTCAGCTGGACACACGCATCTCTCTGCCCAAATATGGTGGCCAAATGCAGGGATACATTCTGGACTCATGGATCCGCAGCTTACATGCCTATTTCAAGCTTTGCACAGGCATCACCGAAACTCAACGCATCCAACCTTGCAGAATTCCACCTCGAGGGTACAACTTTAGCTTGGTGGAAATATTACTCGGAACGTACTAAAGCTCACTCTTCCAGTTCCCCTTTGGAGCGCACTACACTTGGGATGCTTTCTGCCGGGCCATTCGCCAACGTTTTTATCCTTATGGGTATAGGCAAGATCTTATGTCCCAGTGGTTGGTTCCAGCCAGCTTCGTAAAGCTCCAGGAAAAATTGTAAAACAGTATATTTAAGTCTTCACGACTCTCCAGCTTAAAATCCAGATCCAAGATCCCGAAAAGGGACTTTTTATAAAATTTAACTCTGGTTTATTGCGTGCTATATAATATGATATTAAGTGGACTTTTTTGAGAGCAGCACCCTATCCCAGGCCTTCATCTGCGCGCTCGCTGTGGAACGCAGCCCCTTTCATAACCCTAAATCGAACCACAGGCTGCCTCCACATGCTATAAACCTTAATGATGGTGCTCTTTCCATAAAAACCCGCCCATTCGACGGTAGAATGCCGAGCCTTGCACCACCATTACACCGCCTGGCGCAATACTACCCCTTTCGCACTCGAGACCACCCCAACCATACTTCTCCAACGCACACCTCACCCAACCCCAGAGTGTTGTTATCTCGCGCTTTCCCTCCACCATCTTCGTTCCCTACCCCATACCTCTATCTTCCAACTCACCGACGACCACAATATTTGATCACTCCAGATCCACCTCTGGACTCTCTGATCACACCTCGATCCACCGCCCTCATCCCCCCCGAGTACTCTTATCCATGGCTACCCTCTACCATATCCCCAATCCCTCTACATTCCCCACATAGGCGAACTCACCACGACTATGTACCAAGGCCAAAGCAAACCTGCTGCACTATCAGGTACTGGAGCTCCTGTTTATCTTGCCTTAGCAACAGGCTTACGTTGTCCAAAAGGAAGAGAGAGACTTCAAAACGGCAGAAGGAAACTGTCACAACATCCCGAGTGGGTCCAGAACAAGTGTCTTATGTCGATTGCAGCTCAGCTCAGATAGCCAATCTGCAATCCGTTCGAAACATATCCGGTGCATGTGTCCCAGGACAACCATTGACAGGTACATTCACACGACTCCAAACAGACCGCGCTTGTTCTGTTCAATCCAATACACAGGGATCCTTCAGGTGGGATCACACATCCACCAGTCACTCTTATTTAGTGAGGTGCATACCACAACTGGTTATGGAGATTATGACCACCCTCACAGCGCTGTCCAGCCCTCTGACACAGCCATGATTCGCCCAGCATTCAGCTCACACAGCTTGAACACGCTCTCTATCTCTGCTCCAACTCCGACCGTCTCTCTCTCTTCAGCAACACAAATCCATTTTAAGTACGCCCATCAAAAAGATCGCAGCCTCCTCATTATTTGTGCCGTTCCTCTAAGAACCCAGGGGTTCTTACAATTCATAACACGACCTTCTGATATGACTAACGACTCCATGCGTTATTTCGGATATTATGTGACTCCATTCGTTCTGATATGACCATTTATCTAAGGCCATTATGCGTTCCTATCCATACTACCCTTTATGGGACCTTCCTGGGAAGTTTGTTTCATTCCCGTAAATGGTGGACCATACAATTAATAAAACCAATGAACGTAAGCCTCCCGCTTTCTTTTCTATTTTATTATAGGGATATAGGAAGAAGGAACGAGCGAACCACTCTCATAAGCTTCATCAACTTACGTAGAATGGCGTGCATCCATTAAAAGTAAGCCCGGTGGGAGCCCGGCATTACCAGGGTCACTTCTAGCAACAACACCAATCTAATCAGCCATAGTATTGGTATCATTTGAATAAGCAGTTTAACAGGAACTGGGTATATTATTTCCAAGAGCAGTTGGAGCAGCAGGCCCCCAGCAACACCAGCAAAGGCAGAACAAGCAGCATCAGTTGAAGAGGCAGTTGAAGGATAATTCCTAATAGTCTTACCAGAAGCATTATTTCCAGCAGCCCCATCAGCAATCCCACCATCATAAGCACTAGTTGAACCAACATCAATTGAATATGGAGTTGAAGGAGCATTTTCAGGGTTATTCCCGACATCATTATTCTAAGCACTCCCATAAGCACCAGTTCAACCAGCCTCATCATTTGAACTAGCAGCAGTTGAATCAGCAGTACCAAGGGCAGTATGATAAATAGCATTCCAGTATAAGTCGAAGCACCAGTTTAACAAGCATCATTTCCAGCAGCTTCAGCAGCACAAGGAGTCCACAGAACTAAAACAAGGAGGACCTGCACAAGCAGAACAAGCAGTCTAAAGAGCATTCCCAGCATAAGTTGAAGGAGCATTATTACCAGCGTCATCATCAAAATTCCTGGCATAAACAGTAGAACCGGCCTCATTCCCGACATCATAATTTCCATAAGCAGTATAACGAGCGTCAATTCCAGGAGCAATTTCCAGAGCATCCCCACAGCAGTTCCAAGAGCATTCCAGGCATCAGCTGAAGGGGCAGCATTACCAAGATCATTTGAATCTGCAGTTGAAGGAACAGTTCCATCATTCCAAGCACAACCAGCGCAACAAGTAGCTTCACAACTGGCATTCCTAGCACAACTCGTAGTAGGTCCAGCATTCCCAAGAGCAGTTGAAGGAGCTTTCCAATAGTTGAACCACAAAGTAGTAGGCCAACAAGATTCTATTCATATAAGCAGAAGCGGAAGGAGCAGCATTACTAACTACCAGCATACCCAGCTTCATTAGGACCAGCAGAGCCAAGCCAAGCAGTCTTCCCAGCGCTCCCAGCAAAAGATTTTGAACCAGCATACCCGGCAGCACCAGTTGTTGAACCAGGATCATTCCCAGCCTAAGTTTCTATATCAGTTCCAGTTTTCGGAGTTTCAAAGAGCAAGCGCCTAGAAAGGGCTTGTTTTCGTTTAAAGGCAAGTAGAATCCTCCTTATAAAGGCAAGTGAACGGTGGTATGTAAGCTAGTGAACTTTCTAGGCTGGTGTGAATGGTGCACTAGAAGGGGTAGCATAGACTTAATTCCCGCCTAGGGCTTTCCCTTCTCTATTGTTCTTTACTGACGAAGGGTTGAAGAGGGTAAAACCTCCGTGAGTAAAGAGAGCGAGCGTACCACTAAAGGGAAGCGTAGACTCGAATTATACGACAGGAGCGCTTTACCATCTGATTCCCTGTAGTCAGTGCCAGTAAGTCTTTCGGCTGTAGGGGGTTTACCCCCGTACCGTTAAAGCTATTAAAGTAACAAGGCAAGTAAAGGCAAGCAAGTACAAAGGCTGTCATGGCCCTTACTTTACCTACCGTATAGCTCTTAGCTGCTGCTAGCCCTTACCTACCGTATAGGCCCTATAGCAGCTAGCCCCTACCTACCCTAGAGTTTGTATAGCCATCAGTAAGGCTAGGCAGGAGGAGGAAGGAGGGTAACCCCGATAGCTCAGTCATGGATCAACGTAATAGGCAAGTAAGAAGCAAGTAAGAAGGGGTGGTTGATAGGGGTTAACCCCGATAGCTCAGTCATGGATCAACGTAATAGGCAAGTAAGAGAGAAAGGAGGGGGCAAGCAACGTGCCATCAACCATCAACCATCAACGTAAGGCAAGTAATAGTTCCGAGTAAGGCTAGGCAAGTGCGTTTGCTCCGTTCTATAGGTAAAAGGCAAGTATGCAATTGGCAGGAGGCTGTTTGCCTCTGTGAACCATAGGATGTTCGCCCCTTTCTGTTAGCTTATATATCATTCGCTGACCATGACCCTTTTCTGTTAGTGAGCATTCATCAGTCATTCCGCTTTCAGTCTGTGCCGATGGATGTCCGCAGTCCACATCAGGAAGTCCCTAGTCAATCCGCCCCAGTCAGTCAGTCAGTTCGCTTCTGTTAGTATTTCTCTATATCTGCATTCGCCTAGCTCTACATATGGAACCCTGTTAGCGGACGTATGATGTCGTCCAGGAAGTCCGTATTACCCCATCCGCATTACCGAGCATACCGCATCACGATACCAGTTCAACCCACGTTCCATAAGCCCCAGTTCGATCAATACGCATTACCATTAACCCTTTCTGTGGAGTCATTAGCGTTAGCTATTAAATGGGGAAATCTCTACTGTATGAGGACGTGGGAAGGCGGAAATAAGGGGAGGGGTGATAGAATGGTTGGGTCATTAGAAAGAAGAGCGAGCGAACCGCTTTACCCCTTGAGCTTGTGGGTGGATCATACTGCTTGCTTTATTTGTGCTACTGAATCATTCCCCTTGCGATCACTACGCTGAAACAGTAATTATGCTTTGAACCTTTAACCCTTGACCTTGGAGCGCTACCGCGGGTTGCATTATTATAAAGGATCGCCGCCGCTTGCCAACTTGTTTGGTGGAAATATTGATACCGCCTTGCCTCCTACTTGGGCTATTTCAATACCGCTTCCCTACTTGTTGGGATGTTTTTCACTGCCTCCTAGGCCTTCTTGTCTTTTGATTCCACTGCTTACCTTCTACCCAACTACCCCAGTAACACTGGACAGACACTTATACCTTGAGGAGCTTTAGCGCTGAATAGTTCCCCTTGCTATTACCCCGTGTAAACAGGACAAAAGCATCTACCCCTGCCCCTTATCAGCACACAACAGGCAGCAGATCAATATTTTGACCCATAAGCGAAGGGACGTGGAAAACAAACAAAGAAAGAAAATGCATATGCTCATATATAATGTGAGTTACCACCCCTTGATAGGGATTCCGGTTGATACGCTTTTTACTAAGCTACAACGTTTGGAGCAGGCACCCAGTTTTATACGGATTTCACAAAACAGTCTAAATTCACATTCTTATTTAATGAAATCTTATTTTCAGAAGGTCCAAAGAATTGATGACTCCGGGCCACTCAAGTTGATTCTTTATTACTCAAATTTGGCTTTTAAGAAACTTTCTCTATGATTGCGCGGGTTAGGACGGTTGTGAGTCAGTCATTCCGGGAGTGAAACTTGAGGCCTGGAACACACCATAGAGGAACAGAGCACGAGCCCTTCAATTTACGACTCACATTGACACATTCACCCAACAAGCCAAGTACCTTAACGAGTGGCCTTGACACAATACACCATTTGAGGTTCCACTACCGATATGGGACAATCAGCCGAGTTAGGACGTTTGTTAGTGAGTCATCTCTTTTAGACTGCCTTCCTTATTTGAAGTCTAGCTCAGGTAGATATTGAAAAGAATTAATTGTCAAAGAGAAAGTGCATATTCGCATATATAATACAGGACCTAAAAAAAGCTAATACCCTTTTTGACCCCTTGACGAGGAATTATCGATACAACACCTTACCCCTTGAGGTTGTCTGGATAAATTGACACTTACCCTGATCGCTAACGCTTGCCGAATTTAGGGGGAATCCCCCCCCGGATTAGGACCGATAATGATACCCCCAACCACACTGTGAACGGTACGGAACACTGGGAATACTTAGAATAAACTCCATGAACGGTGGTTTGATTCTTTTACTTGCCCGGGAGGGAAGGGAGTTAGGAACCCGCGGACCCGAACACTACCCATTAGCCTTACGCTTGCATCGCTTATACCTTCGAACGCACTACAAGAAATAACCTTTAGCCCAAGCGGGGACAACTACAGTCTATGCTCGTCCTCCGGCTCTAGTAAAATGCCAGGGGTTCACTCAACTTCGTGGTCCTCCCTTAGAATGCTTTCACTTCGAACGGCCCGATATAAACAAGAAGAGATGACCATTCAGTTCAAGACACGTTATACCTTCTTCTCTTTACGCATTATCCATCACTTTCAACTGCCTTACCTTACCGACTTACCTTACTGCCTTCTGTTTCGACTGCTTTCTGCTCCGATTAAACTCTGAAAACTGGAAAGAAGCTTTTTCACCTTCCCTTGAGGTGTAGGTTGGAGCGCTTACGCCGGTTGAGAGACACCCCGCAGTCGGATTCTTTTGAATATACCGCATAGACACGAGAGTACATACATTGTGGTGCGAGCGATAGCCCAGTGGATAGATACAAAATAATATGGTATGGTCTTTTAAGGTCTTATAAGGGCAGGTACCGGTCATAAGGGCTGGTCTTATCAGGGATTGTATGGTCTTATCCAGTGAGGTCAGGTCAGGTAAGTGAGGCCGAGAGCGAGTGAGATATTCCGGGAGTCGAAAGGGCGATGATGGCTTTCTTTTTCACCTTCCCATGATCCCCTCCGGGGGCCGAACACACAGTGAAAGAAAGATTCGTACCAGTTTAGTGATAACCTCATGGTTGATGGATGGAAGGATAGATGGATGGACCCGAATGAATCCATGAATGAATGGAAGGATGAAAGGATCCGATGAAAGGAGCCAAATGAATGAATGGAAGGATAAATGAATCCGATGGAAGGAACCGAATGAATGAACGTCCTAGTTGGGAAATCAGAAGAGCATAGCCAATAAACACGCGATGATGAGTTGTGTTATACACGTGGATATACTTACACGCATTATTATTATCGCTATTACTTTACACACGCGGGCGCCTAGCGCGTTGAGGTTGGTTGAATGGAGGGATACTACCCCCATGAGGCTGGGTTGAAGGATCGCCACAGCTTGCTTTATTGTTACCCGCTACATACTATTTTTTCCCTTGCGTTTAACCCGCCGCTTAATCAGGACAGAAGCTTCGAACCTTGAGGTTGCTTGGATAGATGATCAACACTTGCCCATGATCGCTATCGCTTGCCGGAATAGTCACCAGTTAATCGAGATAACGCTCATGCTCGAAGGAAAGATCACTAACGCTTGACCACTTGTCGAAGGATTGACACAGCTTGATGAGGAGGTTGGAAGGATTGCTACAACTGCTTGCTTGCTTTGTTACCGCTAAGAAATCGTTCCCCCGGAAATTTCCACGAAAAAACAGGATATTGAAAACTTATACCCATTAGCTTGGATTAATATTTAACCTTACCCCTCGCCTTAGCGCTTTATTTTTGACATTGGTTGTCAGTTCGCCATACGCAGTCAGTCAGCATTACTGCACCCTTTAAACTATCCGCTTTACCGCATCCACATAAAATTAGCTCTTGACCCTGAGCCGGTCAATACTTAAGTCTACAATCAACCCCGGCTCTTCACTGGTGGAGGGGGGAGCTCGACTTACTTTGACCTAAACTCGCTTTTACCCACCTCGTACGTTAGACAGAGAGGAATTACAGGGAGTCCAAGCATCGATCAGCATCTACACTTTTTGATTTCAGGAAAGAAACAATCCTCTATTTAGACTTACCAAGCCTCTCATTACCAATACCACATTACGCCTTATGGAACCAAGAACCATAGCTAACACCTTGGCTGGGGGCAGACGGGAAGAAGGATGGATGGGAACACACAAAACATATCGTTTCAGGTAGGTAACCATAGGAGTCTTTCTTTGATGATGATTTCTGGGTTTGACCTTACAAAGTGGGCATTCTGGCGGACAACTGCCAATCTTGTGTGAGCCCGGGTGGTTCAACGAACGGATCATTTTGTCGTGTGAGGTGACACAATTGATGAAAAAAGGTTTCTTATACACTTGTAGGCAGCGTTCTTAATATGCTGGCCGGGATCAATCACTCAACAGAAAGAATAGGTGGTGTATCGAAGAAGGTAGGTGTGCTGCTTGCTTGTTTGCTTGACCTTTTGGAAAGAATTGTGCCCCCATCAATTTACCCACTTTAACTTGATAGAAGCTTCTACCCTTCAGGTTGGTCAGATCAATATTGCTTGACCCTTTGCCTGGACATCCTGGAATAGTACCCACAAAAGCTTTTCAACATTACAAATCACTTACACCCTCCATCTATAAATACACCTCGATCACATGGACAACAGATTAGGACATTAACACAAGCCGGGAATACTACAGACTACGCCTCACCCCTGGTGGAAGTAAAATAGGGGTGAGCTCTTCTTCGTTTTCCTTAGATTCTCTTTGATAGGAGGATCACCTTCCGCTTTATGTTCGCGTTATGATACGCTTTTTGTCCGATGGCCGCTTTACTTTACCTACCGACCCCGATACTGAATCGTTACCCCATTTCTACTAAATCATAGTCCCAGCTCTACTAAATCATTATCCCAATTCTACTAAATCAGAGTCCCCATTCGAATAAACCAGAGCTTCGACCCTTGAGCTTGCTTGGTCGGACCATGAGCTTGATTGGATTGATCACAACCCTTCTGATCCGCTTGCATACTACCCCTCGGATTTCATCACTATACAATGACTTGAACCTTGGCTAGGCCCCCTACACCCCCTATTTCCTGCGACAAGTCTTGGATGCTAAACAGGCTTTAAGCTGCTTTCTACAGGATCTCATTTTAGTCCATCCGAAAAAGAAACAGGACCTTTCACTTGCTCCATGAGATAAACCTGGCGGAAAGAAAGAGCGTGTCCGGTTAGGTCTTATCAGGGAAGGTCCAGTTAGGTAAGGAGTCAGGACGAGAAGAGTCAATACGGGTGAAACCTCTGGACAAAGAGAGATTGATCGCTTATTCCCAGGATGCGGGGGGTCAAGAGAGATAACAACTCACCCTGTTATGATGGATGTGTTAAGAAGAACCTGTTGATTGCGAGTAGCGAACCTGTGGTTGAGCGAGAAACGAGTCGAACGGTTAGCTTTATATATGCTGCATTGGTGTATCAGGGCGGGATCCACCAGTACGGGTACGCTTAGGAGAGTCAGAACGGGAGTCGAAAGAAAGGAAAGGGCGATGGCTTTGTAACCTTCCCTTGATCTCCTCCGGAGGCCGAACCACGTTAGTAAGGGAGGGAGTAAACAACCTACCCTACCATGGGCCCACGATCGGAACATTGTTCCTAATTTGCTTAAGCCTCACTACCGGAACATTGTTCCTCGTACGCTTAAACTTAACGGAACCTTGTTTCTCTTACGCTGATCTTTATCGCCTACCTTTTGGGAGGGGAATGATACATAGCGCTCTGGTGCTGCTGCTGCTGGTGGTGCTGCTGCTGGTTGTAATGCTGCTTCGACCGATGCTAGGAATTTAGCTCGTTCAACTGCTCATTGGAATGATGCCCGTTCAACTGCTTATGGAGATTATCCTGGGGATGCTGGAACGAATGCTGCTTCAAATGCTGGGACTAAGGCTGCTGATTCCGCTGGAACTACTTCTTTGCCTCCCTCTCCCTTCCCCTTCCTTCTACTCCTTCCTTATACAGAGGAGAAATATAGGGAATATGTTACGCTAACGCTCAGGTCCTACCGCCTTACTCGTTGGGGAATGAGCAACGATCCGTGGTTGGTGGTGGAAGAAAGAAACCAAGTTGTGTGAGTCGGGTGGGTAGGTACACCGAGTACGCGAAACCATGATACTTATTTGATTCTTACAATGATCCTGCTTGCTGGCCGGGAAGGAGCCCACTAAGAAGGGGACCGAACAAGTGGAAGGAGTGTGAGGTGGTGCTTTTATTATTTTGGGTGGATATGCACATATCTAATGCAATATGATAAACTGATACATCTTCCAAGAAAGGCGTTCCCAACAACTACTGCCCAATATTATGAAAGGAGACAGAAATTTCCCACCAGCCAGTCAGTCAGTGCAGCATTAAGCTATTGTCGGTCAGCTAGAAGTTATAGTGTGCATGTGGACTACACTTTACAGCTAATATAGTTCATAGGGCTCTTACTTACTGTACCAGACTAGTAGGGCTTGTCTCTTAAGGCTTTCACGCGGGGAAAAAAGAATGGAGACACTATGTATGGGGCTAGTCACCTAGGCTTAATACTACAGCAAGTTGAGCTCAAGCTAGTGTCTTAGGGCTTACTCTGTACAGACTAGGGCTTGTCTCTTAAGGCTAGTTTCCGAAGAGCTCTTCCTCTCCGCAGTGGAAGCAGGGAAAATGGCATATATAGGTGTGCGCGTGCGCTATAGGCATGAAAGAAAGCTCGAGTTGAAAAGAATTATTAAAACGCAATAAGGGAGAAAATAGAATCTATTCGGTTTTATTGATTGAAACAAACATTGGGGGCAGTATTATTGGGATTGTTTGATGGGGCACATGGGGGAACTAGCCGATGAAAAGAAATAGTGAAAGAATCATTCTTCAGTGAAATCTTGAAATCAAAGAAAGACACCGGTTCAATAAGTATTGGTGTTCATAGTACAAAATATTGGGTTTTCTCTTCCAATTAGCGCGCTAGAGCTCTTACTCTCCGAAGCTCCAAGAGACTACTCTTTGTATAGGCCTGAACTCTTGGGCTAAAGGCGTTCTATCCATCCATAGGGGGAACTAGGTGTCCAGTCCAATAGGGAGCTCTACAGCTGCTGCTTAAAACTAAAGCAAGTGTTCATCTCCAGGTGGGACTAACTGGACTAATAAGCTTGTCTCTTTTTAGGCTTGTTTCCGAGGAACTGGGGCTTAAGGCTTTATTCCATCATCCACATAGGGGTACTATTCCAGGTCCAAATAGGCTAATACTTAAGTTAGTGTCCAGAGGGCTCAGGCGGGACTACTAAGCGGGACTAATAAAAGCTTGTTTCTTTAGGCTTTCACTCTATGGTGGACCAAGCCAAAAGGCAATACCACCGGCTGCTTGGACGACTAAGCTAGAGTATCTAAGAAGGTGGCTTTTTTATCTAGGACTACTAAGAGACGACTCTCTCTTGGTACCGATTTATGAACCACCTGGACCACCACCCATCGCCCTATCTGTAAGCCATCCCTACAATTCTCCACTTGCAATTTTGGTGCTATTTGGAACCTACAAAATGACGCTACAGCCACGAATAATGGCATTTCACGAAGTTGTTAAACTTGTTATATCTACAAAGCTTTATAGCTGGTTCTGTCCTACCTACCCACTAAGCACATTCATTTCATCAAGTGGTATAGGGCTAAAAGCCTAGGTGCTTAAGATGGATAACTATAAGGTGACAGGCAGTAAATGAAAGGCAGATAGATATTTCTTCCTTTCCTTGCAGTGGGTTCTTCTAATTGATGAATCTTATTGGCTCCTCACCCTTCTTGGGTCGGGCTTCGCGGCTCGTATCCTCGCCCTTTTTAGGTCGGGCAATATACTTAATGTATCCTCGCTCCTCAGCGGGATAATAATAGTGATACCAGAAAAAGAATAAGAAAAAATAGTAGGGTGTAGGGTTCATACACTAGTGTCTACCCTCCTTTGATCCCCGGCTGAATGAATTGGTTGGCAGCACTCCCTCTTTCTCCATCCGTCCATACATATTCTAAGTAGGTTGAAGCAGTAGTAACTGAACAGTTGGTAGCATGGACTTAAGTATAAGGTAAGTAGGGAGCATAATAGTATAAGGTTGTAAGTGTTTGCTGTACCCACCAAAATTCCTAGCTGAAGCACAAGAGGTTTGGGCATAAAAAAGTTGGATAAGTGAGGATCGAAGAGGTTGTTGGTAAATCTAACAGGGTTAGTGGTAACACTTAAGTAATGCTTCCCCTAACCTTCCGGCCTTCATTCTGGCTTGTATCGACTCTGTTTCTGTCTAAGTTTCCGAATTAATGGGGAGGATCCCCTCTAAAAAAAAATGGTATTAAAGCCGTGATAACCTTCTCTTTATTTCTTCCCCTCACTCATAAATTTAATCTCATGCCTTATATATTAGATTATGCAAATTTACTTTATTCATTTAACACCTTCCAGCATTCAATCTCGCTCGAAGGTTTCTGTCTTGTCAGTTAAGTTTTACGGAGAATTCAATTTGACTGGGTCCATCGGATAAAGCGGGCAGTTGTTCCACCGTTCATGCAGGTCGCTACTTCTGCGACAGGTTTCGCTACCGTGTAAAGGAGGTGAAACCTTCCTTCGTTTCGTTTCGCACTTAAGCTCTATTTTCCCAAGTAAAAGGTGGCTTCATGCCTATTTTGCACCATCGCTATTATATGATTATGCCCCATGTTCTTTCCTTTTTACCAATTATAATAAATAGAAAGATAGTTAGACTCTCATTATTTCTGAGATTATCCCTATTCCTTATTCCCAATAAGAATAGATAGAGATAGAATAGATATTGATTCTATCATTCGAACCCATATTCGTTTACCTACGTGATAGGTTCTCCTTATCTCATATTTCATTATTTCCCTCCCGGTCAATTCGTAAATCCGGATTCCATGGGCCCTGTCTTTCTGTCTGTCTCCTTCCCATCCTCTTGGTGGGGCCTTGCTCATACCAGATAAAACTGGAGAAAACTAGATGGATACCCCCCGAATTCCCGGACCCATTGCACAAGCACAAAACACTCATGCATTGCCATCCACCCCCACGAAGAACACAACAAATACAGACAGAAGTGAAAGGAACGACAAGCCAGGGCAACAAGATGCCGAATAGGAAGGTAGGGCCATATAGGAGGGGGAAGATAGAGCCCAGCTGGGAGAAGGGGGACTAGTTTCCTTCTTTCTGGGTGAGTTGTATTTATCCCCATAGCCAACCGGCACAATGAACTCGGGACGCTTCGCTTCTGCCTTTCATTTTATACCCCCAATCGGGGGAGCCCGGTGCACTATTTATAAATTTATTTGTATCCCGATGAGGAGGTGGAGTTGGATGAGTCACTATACCGGAGTCACAAACACACCAGGGAGGGAAGCTAGAAGCCTTTAGCCAGAAGCCTTTAGCCAAGCCCACCAGAAGTAAAAAGCCTAGAACACCAAAGCCACCAAGGCCGGCAGGGGATACACTAAGACAGCACAACAAGTTCTTGGGACACAGTAACAACCAAAAGCAGTTTCACTACCCGCCTTCTCTCTTTTATCTTTATATACCTTATATCTTCGATTTTTATACCTGCCCTGATGTATTTCCTTGACTGGATGGCAGGATCACTGGGTCAGCCGAATGGGTATGAGGGAGGAGAGGGAGGCAGAACCCGCATCAAATGGGTCGGCAACGTGCAAATATGGCCTTTTAAAATATATGCATATGGGGATTCTATATAAGCTGTTGGAGGATCAGTATTAGATCTTTAAAGTGCATTATTTGAATTCTGAATCAACAGGGTCAGGATCAAGATCGGAAATACGCCTGCCTGCTTTAACCCAAACATACAAAAATCTAGCCAGTAGGCACGTAAGTAAGCGCGCCTGTTCTTTAGCTATTGTATTTTCTACGCTATTCTGTAATCTGTATATATACGTATATAACATTGTGTGTGTCAGTATCGGTATCTGTTGCCGTATCCGTTGCCGTAGTAGTATCCGTAGTATCCGTATCCGCTCATGTTGGCAATCAATCTGATCAATAACTCCTAATAAATAACTCCTAATCGGTGACCTGACACACTCGGGATGGGTAATGTTTCGACGTATATAGACTTAACGTATTCGGTATAGGGTTGAGGATATAGGTTGGTTTATGGCACACTTGTAAGACGTGTACTGTGTGGCGCGTTGCTTGGTATACGTGGCCTGGGCGGTATCCTTCCTTCTTCCTTACGTGTACTGGGTCTTGGGTGACGTGTGGGGATGCGTGGCGGTAATGGTAGAATGAGAGAATGCTGGGAGACTGGGATAATGTGGGGATGGGAGGCTGCGGGCGTGAATGGGAGAATGGTCTACTGTTATACGAGACTGGGAGAATGCGGATTGAATGGGGAATGGTAGAATGCTGGTAGAATGCTGGGAGACTGGGAGCGGATTGAACGGAATGCGTGAATGTGTAATGCGGTAATGCGGTAATGGAAATGTGTCAATGTGTGAATGCGGTCCAGCCAGGTAGGAGCGTGTGTTCCGTCTCGGTAAGTGAAAGAGTATTGAGTAGCTGTAGTACCTCCGTTTTGTATCGATAAGCTTTCCATCGCGTAGGTTGTATCGTTCTTTGCCCTTGCCAACGCCATTGAGTATCCCCCTTGATTAGGTGCCTTCCTCCCTGTGTCAACTGACTGGTCTGGAGTTTCATGAGGTTCTCCCATGTATTGGCTAGTGTAAATTGGTACCTCCTGTGACTGCTGGGCTATCGGCTGACTGTTTCCCGGTTGGCATGGGCTATGCGTATACGGGGTTGTAGTTTATATCTAGTGCCGTGCTGTAACCGTACCCATCTGTGTGCCGTTGCCGTTGCTGCCGTAGCCGTAGTAGCCGTATCACTAAGTGCAGGTAGGACCTCATGTTCCGTATCGTTCAGTGACCGGGGGGGTGTAAATAGCTGAACCCTGTGCATCCCGTAGGATAGTTACTGGAGCTAAAGGAATTGGTAACAACAAGGATAATTGTATATTGACTCGTGCTATCGGAATCGGTAACAACAAGGTACTGGGGCTATGGGACTGGGGCTCAACTAGGAATGGGTAGTAATTGGGCTATTGGAATCGGGATCAAGAAGGTAATTGTTCCCAAGAAGGCAATCGGCATCAAGAAGGCAATTGGTTACAACTAGTTAATTGTCCTAAACAAGTGAATTGGGAGCAACAGGTTAATCGGTCTCAAGTAATTGGTCTCAAGAAGGCAATTGGTAGCAAGAGGGTAATTGGGCTCAACAAGTAAATTGGTCTCGACTAACCCAGGCAAGTACTACCAGCTCTATCTCGGCAATGATCTACGGCAATGAGGTTCAATGGTGGAATGATTTCCTATGGGCTGACTGGCATAGACCGGTGGGTATGGGCTATCGGCTTACAATGATTGGCTATCAATACAATGACCTGACTATGAGCACTGGCTATGATTGGTTGGCTATGACCACCAGGCAATGACCTCCTAATGACTGACCTCCCGGCAATGAAAACTGGCTTCTATCGGTGACCACCCTATCTCTGGCAATGACCCTTTGGCAAAGATCCTAAGGCAATGACTGTAAAGGATCAGCTATTAGATACCCTAAGGCTGTGGCTCACTCGGCCCCCGTACTATGTTGGGTGTCTGTTACATGTGGTGAAGGTGATTCCGGTATGTGGGAACTTGGGGTAACATAATCTATCTCGTATCGTGTAAACACGGGGGAACTAACTCAATCTCATTCCATGGAAAAATGGGGGACTTATCCTCTCTCGGTTATAGTGTGAAGGGAAACTTCTCTCCCGCGTATGGTGGCAACTTGGCTCTCCCTCTTCTGTTGGGAACGATGGGGTACTTTCTCTCTCGTCTGGCGGTAACATGGCTAAATAAATATGCTTGTATGGAAACACCTTGGCTCGATCTCATTCTTCTGGTGGTCACATGGGAACATAAATAATCAATCTCGTTCGGTGGTTCGGTGGGTGAAATTGCATGGGATGCCGGGTTATAACTGTGCAACGATGGATGGGTGGGTGGAATAGAGAAATAGTTGAGTAAGTAGTCCGTAGGGTAGTTTCCCTTTAGCTTATATAATTGAAATGCTGGATGGCTTGCCTTGGATTATGGTTCTTCATCAGAGAACCTCGTTGAATGGACAGGCTTCTTACTGCTAGGAGAGGAGATGCCCAGCCAGACAGAGCCAGCTAGAATCTGCTTTTCACACTTGCCTTTTTAACTCTCTTAGGAGAGGGAGGTACCAGGGCCTTTACTTACAAGCATCCGCCTGGTTATAGACCTTTACTTATAAGAATTCATTGCCTTGCCTTAGGAATTATTACGGGACATATAGAAGCTTCTGGGTATCATGTTCCACGTAGCCCTGCTTAGACTAGTCAGCCAAAATTTGATCCCTTTTCCATCCACCCTAGAATATGGAGGGACGGCTTACAAACCATGAAACCAGGAAGACCAGTCGTAAGTATGGATAGTGCATAAACCAACCTTCTCTTTTTACTATTCTCCTCTTTATAACCCGACAAAATTGCATACTACGCCGCTCCCTTTTTATTTAACAGATGAAGCCTTTTACAGGGATGTCTCTTCTTGGCCTGGAGTTACATACAAAGGAACGCATCCCTGCAGATATCTTTTATTCATTTACAGAAGCCATGCTAAGGGTTCCGCATACCAACTAGATAGTAAGTAAAGCAATTGTGCAGAGGAAAAGATCCTGGACATCACGAATTTCTGAGTCGGGGTCTGAAGAATAATTGGGGTATACTTAAGGACCTCCTACCCTAAACCCTGTTCTAACTTCCCGCATACCGGATTCTGCTGTCTTCACAAGAAAGGAAGTTAGGGACGTCTTGGATACAGTTAAGGAATTCCTAAGCCGACTTATATATATAAGACCCTAGGCTATGGGGGGTCGTAGGCAATTCATCCGGGTCTTGAACTCGCAATTTGATTAAGCTCAATTGATTAACGAAGTACATTTCCAGTGATTCCTCTCATCCAATAAGGCCAAGAGAGCATAAGTTCTAGGCTTAGGCGGGTTATATGAAATCTTTCCTACTATTTTTTCATTACCTGAACAGCTAGTTTGGTCTTTTGGGATTGGTCCGGGTCGATCCTAGAAACGTTCCCAAAAACTCTTTTTAGAAAGAAAAGTTTTGTTTGGACAGGGTTCTGAGCAGTATTCTCCATCTCGGTTTCCAAACTCTCGTCTATAGGCAATTCAATTAGATTTAATGCATGTAAGGTTATTTATTCCTTCCTTTCATCCATCCAATCTAAGGAGTCCGGCTGCTGTATTGAATCCATAGGGCAGTTCCCACGCCACAATCCAATGCTAGGCGGTTCCTTTCCTGTGGCACTTAAAGTAATTAAGTAGGCTGACCAAGTTCATAGCAAAGGTCTAAGTGACGTACCCCAAGTAAACTCCTCCAGCAAGTGTTGTGAACGCTCGTGAATGCTCTGTTGAACGCCCGTACAATGGTAAAAGTTAAGGTAATTGAGCCCCCGCCCCGGTCTATCAAGGGTTAGACGTAACCCACCCCACCCATTCCGTTGTCCAACAACTCTATGTGAAAGCTCTTGCTTCCTTCCATCCGATCTAATGCTGTAAGGTTGGGGGCTGGCTGGCACAAGTTGGGAAGGGTGGGTCACATAGAGAGAGTAGAGAGAGCATTAGTGTACGGGCTTCATACAGCTTTATTCTTTTTCTTTTTATTACCTCCGGGTTGCTGGTTGTTCACGGTCTGCACTGCATGAACATCAGAGGTCTGGGTGGGGGCTGGGGTAGGTTGAGCATAAGAAACGATTATAGGCGGGTTACTATGAACAGACATTTGTCCCATTTGGTTTGCCACCTGGCCAATTGTAGCATGACTGGTTTATCCTATAATGCCATCAGCAGAAGGACCTGACACCGGTTTCTCATTCTTGGAATGGGGAGCATTAGGGATAATCTCATAGAGCATCCGAGATTGTGAATACACCAGGTCCAACTGTTGAGCCTTTAGGATGACTTGTTCCTATGTAACTGCCCCTGACAGGGCTACATCCTTGGAGATAGAGGGTAATAAAGACTTTACGAACCAATCAGCTAAGAGCGGGTCCGGAATCTGAGCTCTGATCATCCGACGTCGATGCCTCCACTCATGGATATGATCTGATATATGTGTGGAGGTATTTTGACTAAGTGACGTCAAGAGTTCAGTACCGGTCTCGTAATGGATTGGTAACTGAAAGTGCGTTAAGAACGCCATCGCCAAAGATGATAAATCAGAAAAGGAAGCACGTGGCAACTCAATGTACCACTTAGCGGCTACCCCTGTCAAGGTGCGCTTAAAAATACATAGATGAATAGAATCATCCATGAGGAAGTTAGAGGAACACCACAAATGGAACGTCATAACATGATTTGAGGGATCTTCTCCAGCTTTACCTTCGAATTTAAGAATATTCGAAGGAAGCTTAGCGAGAATCGTGGGCCAAGCAGGATGATGCAGAATCGGGTCATTAGTAAGCTTGGACAGATCGGGGAGATTTCAGGTCGCCAAAAATAACAACGAGGTAATAGAATTAGAACTAGTTACAGCCGGCCCCTGCGGTCCTCCCTGGACTGCACTTCCCGTGACATTATTACTACCACCCAAGGTGGGTCCTAAGCTGGGCTGGCTATAACTACTAGGAGTGTAAGCGCCACCAAAGGTCAATCCAAAATTAGGGAAAGATGTGCCCCCAATAGGGATCCCAGAAATGGGGTTCCCCCCACTTCCTATGTACATACCGGATACTGGGACGTTTCCGCCACCAAAAGAAAATATGGTTCCAGGGACAGTCATGCCCCCAGAGGGAAAAATAGTGGGCATACCACCAACCAGCACTACCAAATAGTGCCCCCATAGTGACACCGATGCTACTAAAAGGGACACTAACAGAAGGATTGGCCCCAATCACTGGCATTCCTATGGGGGTGATAATGCCCCCAATGGATATACCATACGTAGCGGGGTTTCCTCCTCCTGTTCCCGACGAACATGCAGTATTTTACATCCCGAATGGGTACAAAGCTACTCACAGAAGCAGATGTATCACAAGGTGGGAATGGTTTAAACTGGACGACCAACGAAACATCTGGACCGGTCAAGGGAGGATGAAAATGAACCAGAGGAGGTTCGTGAAGATCCTCGATCTTCGGGGCAGATTTTTCTGGGACCAGAGGAAGGTTAGTCCTACTCGGTAGAGGGACTCTGCCATCTAGATCTCTTACGTAATATTCCCTAGACACTTATTCAGAATCGTAACCACTAGGGTCGACTGGCCCAGACCTGTCTGCAACAGGGCTACTCAGAGCTGTCCTGGGCTCTTCTTCTCCTTCGGAATCGTTGTGGCATTCCGGGAGCTTCAGCTTGTGCCTCGTGGGAGGCGGCCCTGTCAATTCGGGAGGAAGACCCTGATTCCTCCTGGATCGATGGGGCGACTAGTCAGCCACCTTGATACTTGGAAACTAAGCGAAGAACCGCGAAGACCAAGCACCAAGCTCCTAAGGCAGTCTAAGCAGGGGGAAAGCAATAAGCACTCTTTAAAAAGTCCTACAGAGACAGCAGCAAGCAAACCACTTCTCCAAAAGCCAGCCCCTGGGTCCAACTAGTAAGAAGCCGAAAGGGGGCCTTCCGGAAGTCGGCCTGGGGTGATTAAGTCCCAAGTCCAACTAACGAAGGTGCGAGAGACAGTTACGGTAACCCTCATGCAACAATCACCTAGGGGCCAAGTACCCTCGTTAATACGGGTACCCTCCAAGGGAGCTGAGGTGGATGTTATGCATCTGTCTCAGGTACCGCAAGCACTTACCACTTGCAATCACCTGTGCAAAAACCTAAGAAAAGCAACTACAGGCACCACTTCGCAATCGACAGTCGGGCGGAATAGTCGTGGGTCAGGTGTCTACGTTGGGTAATAAATACAGGACTTCGTCCTGCGCCCGAAACTCCAGAGAATAGGTGTCACCCCAAGGACTTGCCAATTCTACCAAAGTTCCCTGATACGCATAGCCCACTAAACAAGCAAGAGGGGATAATCTCTATACTTATCTAGCTTGACCTCGTGCTTGACGCACATGTGAGGCGCGCTTTCCCGACAAATGCTCCTTGCTACTAATGGATTTTACACTATTTAGTAGTTATAGTTTAAGTTTTCGTGGCCTTGGAGAGTTCACTCTCCAAACCTACACCAAGTCCCTACAATCTTAGACTATTATTGGTTATTTCTAGAAATAAAAAGTATAGATTGTCTTTAGATTAGCGTTACTTTTATTAAGTTGTTGTTCCTAAAGGTTTGTGATAGTGAAACTGATGATGTTTTCAGACCCAAGACTCAAACAAATATGCAAAATGCACTCACGCACACTTTACTTTCGATGAAAACTAACTAAACCAAGTTTGCAGATCTGATCTACTCCTGAAAACAAAAATGCAAGAAACTCATGCAATTCCCTACAATTTGAAAACGGAAGAAAACTAACTATCATGCAACGCAACCTTTAAAAACCTAAAAAGAGAAAATGTTTTGTGTATTTGTTTTTTTTATGGGCGACTGCTGGTCATTATATATTAAGTAATTACGCTTTAGCATCGGGTATCATAATCGCATAATATCATATACAATGAAAGAGAGATATTATTCTTTTCTTGAGGGGCTAAAAAGAGCAGTGGAATAGTGGAGTGGGCGTCTTTTGGGGTATCGGGTTAGGGTCCCGTGAGCTAGAAGGTAAGTGATAACCTTACCTTCGCAGAGCTCAGTCTTTGAGGGGAAGAAATCAAGGGGTGAGGAACGTTAAGTAGCTCGCCCTCCGAGGGCGAGGAACGAACCGCGAAGACCCGACCATCAGGAGGGCGAGGGCCTTGAATTCAATATCTTCCCGAACTCTAACTCAGGGTTTACCTACCTTTCCTTTCAGGACCTTTCCCGTGGAAAAGGGAAGGAGATCACTTAGAGCTAGAAGGTAAGGTTATCACTAGATTTATTCCCCTCGAAGAGCTATGCGTAAGACCTTTCCTTTGCTATAGGTAAGCAACTACGATCGATCTATAGTGCATTCCGGGATAACCTTCCCTCCCTTCGGAATCCTACACCAATTATGAAATGACAAATTCTGGAATCACCACTTAACCGGCCGGGCCCGCCCCTCGCCCTCGTACCTCAGGCGAGCGGATAAATCTCCTCGCCCGCCTCAGGAAAGGTAGAACCTTCTCTTCTTCCCGATGAATAAGAATAGGGTAGCAGCACAGATTAGCATCATTGACCATGATGAACCACTAACACCCACCTTCCTTGTTGGGCCATTCACTGGAAATACGCTCCAGCGACGTTATCCCTTACCCTTCGCTCGCTATGCTCAGGCTAAGTGCCTTATCGGGATTATTTCCGAGCCTGAGGCTCTGATCGATCGCTAGTTACGAAGCTATTCGAGGTCCACTGGTCTCGGGAGGGCTTATCACAGTCAGGTGCGGGGCAATTGCCCCTACCCCTATATGACAATAATAATAGGGGTGGGGCGAGATGAACCGAGGTTTCGTTCGCCACGGCTCCCCCATTAACTTGTCCGGTGAAGATAGTGGGGCTAAAAAGCCAAAACTACCTTCGTCATTAAGGTTGCCCCTCCCTATTTATTAGGCGTAACGTATTGAAAGCCAGTAAGTAAGTCCATTGTGTACAGGCATAACCCCCTTTATTTCCAATAATATAATTAAGAATATGCGAAACAAACATACATTTTTATTTACGAGTTGCGCATATTGCTGTTTCACCGAGTGGGTGGGCTTGCCTATTTATATTGATATTTAGATCAATATAAATATTGATAAGTACGCGCCCCTATTTTTATATTGATATGTATATTTATATAAATATTTATATAAGTACGCGCCCCTATTTATAAGTAGCTAGCTCGGAAGCGGGAGCAGAAAAAAATATATTTCTCGCTGGCTATTCCGGCCACTTTTCTATGTAAGTAATATTAGACCGTAAAGGTAAGGTTATGAATTTGTGGAGGTTCAGAATTTGTGCATGCACTATAGATCTATCTATAGTGCCTACACAAATTCTGTTCTGCCTGTAGCGCCCGCCCCATTTTTATCATATCATGTAGTAGCAGATCTCGCTCAACAAGCGAGAGAATGGGAACTAGGGAGGGGTCTGGAGCAAAAAGCGCTATGCAGCATCAGTAATACCTATCGGTTAGACCTATAGTAGCGAGGGGTATAACCTTGCGGCGAGGATAACCGGGGGAGGGATAACCCCTCGCGGACCGGTTCTTTCAGTCAACTGAGTTCTGTCTGGACGAATCAGCTTCTTGTCCAACTGGTAATGGCTCAATCTATAGATAGAGAGCCTTATGATGGGAAACTATCACGTTAGGTTTGGAGAGAGAAAGATGGTCTGGGGGAGCAGGAGCAAGCTTGTCCAAAGAACGGCCTGCCTGAATGACTACGGGATCATCAGTCTACTCTACCTCAATTCACCATTTTGAACCCCATACAGAAGGTTTTTCCGTACCAGCTTCTTCTACCCATACCGCAGTTGAAGCACCTAAAGGAGAATTTGGTGTGTTTCTGGTCAGTAATGGAAGCAATCGTCCCTATCGTCGTAGAATAAGAGCACCTGGCTCTGCCCATTTACAAGGACTCGATTCTATGTCCAAACATCACATGCCAGCAGATGTGGTCACCATAATTGGTACTCAAGATATTGTGTTTGGAGAGGTAGATAGATAGGACGGACTACTAGTTGCCGGGCCCTAGCTTTATTGCGAGCCAGAAACAACCTCACCTCCCTCAAAGATGGATGCGTATGTAAGTAAAGTAAGGCGTAACGTATTGAAAGCTAGGCGTAGCATATTTAAAGCTAGGCCATAGGTATATTGAAAGCTAGGAGTAACTAATGTATTAGACAGGCTAGGCGTAGCATATTGAAAGCTAGGCGTAACGTATTGAAAGCCAGTAAGTAAGGCGTAGTAACGTATTGAAAGCCAGTCGCGTAAGTCGAGTAAGTCGAGTAAGTCGAGTAAGTCGAGTAAGTCGCGTAAGTAAGCAAGCGGGTGGAAGGAGAACCTGAAAAAGAATTTTCGTTTCAAATGAATAAATAGGAAAGAAATGAATGAATGGGAAATGGAGATGGATGAACAATTTCTGGCTGGAAAGATAAGGAAATAGATAGATGGAGGCGCAATCCTCATATTTCCGCGATTGATTAAGGGGTGGGGGGGCCGAAGTGAGCGAATTGCATGTAGAGAGAATCGTAGGGGCTTATAGTTTAATTGGTTGAAACGTACCGCTCATAACGGTGATATTGTAGGTTCGAGCCCTACTAAGCCTATTCCTTTCTTTCCCCTACAGTAACAGTATAAGTCCCCGCTTCCGAACAAAGAGAGGATAGTAACCGGGCTTACTTGCTATATCCCTGCCTGCAGAGCAGTGTGAATTTGTGTAGGCTTTCAGGGAGCATAGCGAAGGGAAGGTTATCCCTTTGCTTGCTTCCTTCGCTTCGAAGGAAGGAAGGGAGGTAAGGTTATCCTTACCCGCCGAGCTATGCTCAGGTAGGTAAGGATAACCTTACCGGGTTCAATTTAGAGGGTATAACCAACCCTTCGCAGAGCTCAGGTAAGGTCACTTACCTTCCAGAGCTCTTTGAGGGGAAGAAATATAGGGTAGGGTCCTGGTCCTGAGTGAGCTCTGCTCAGGCTTTTAGGGGAATAAATATAGGGGAGGGGATAACCTTCGCTATCGCAGGTCAGTAAGCAAAATTCTGTAACTATATATCGTAGTTGGAGGCGGGATAACGGTCAAATAATTCCCCAGCACCCGCCCGGTACGGTCAAGTAATTCCCCGATCCGCTCGTTCTTCGAACCCTGCTTTTCCTTTCCCCCTTCGGGCAGGCGTATGGAGTATAGCCAAGTGGTAAGGCATCGGTTTTTGGTACCGACATGCAAAGGTTCGAATCCTTTTACTCCAGATCTGTGTGTGCAATTATGAATATGAACTGGTGCTCTTAAATTCCATCCAAATCTGTACTGACGAACGGAGCAAGCTTCCCATTTTTCGCCATTTGAAAACCTATCTAAATACATGAAAGTCAAGAAGGGTGGTGTGGTGGAGGAAAGTCAAATGCAGCCAGTGTCACACCTAACTCCTCCAGTCCCGAATCGACTGACTGACTTATAAATAGGGAAATTCTTTTGGGTGAATAGGCCGGCCACCGCTGTACCACCACGACCACTACTTCCAGGTAGGTAGGCGACCATAATGCTGGAACAGATCGTCAGGGTGCGGGGAAGGGGACTGACTCCTTGATAGAGGATCTGATCCTTCAAAGAGATTCTTACAGGGAAAGGTATAAGAAGATATTTTAGCAAGATAATATTAAGCTAAAAGAGGGAGAAGAGCAAGGAATAAGTTCTATCTGATGAACCAATTCCAAGGGAGGATACCGGAGCACATCATGTTCGAATCCGGGTTATAAGCAAATGCGACCTCCTTCGCCCCCCTATGTGCTGAGAATAAGAGGAGCCTGAAAGTGAAAGTAATTGAAGCTTCTCAACACATTGCTTGTGTGAAGATTGGTGAAGATGGAATGTGGGGAGAACTGAAGGAAGCCTTTCAACTATTATTCCCCCGGCACCTCCAGGGCCAAGAGAAACGGGAAGTAAGCATAATGTTGAAAACTTCATTTGTATTTGGTGGCAATAAAGTTTTTGATCTTTATATCGTTCTAAAAAGTGAGTTTTGTCTTATCTGCTCAACCATTTAGTGTTAGAAGGGTTGCCTAAAAATGCCAAAGCAACCAAATTTTGTGCTCAGCTAGCAGAAGATGTTAAGAGAGACACTTATAGGTTCCGCCAGCTAATGAAATGGGTATAAAAGTTTATCCACAACAACTAGATTCTGCCTTCTACACCACGCCTGTTGGATGCGGGGAATATTGCTCGGGTTCAGGGAGGGATGCAAGCATATCAATTGCTTCAGCCAACTATAGAATTGGTCCAGTTGTTAGACCTGTTGATCAAGATGCGAGGACAAAAAAATAGGTATGGAAAGGGGGCCCTACAGTTAGCAGATGAAACGTGTTTCAAATGGATGTCATGCCAGCTTGTAACAGTTAGTATCTCCCAGACCTAGCATATTCTGGTTTTGCATGCCCAGGATTTAGAGCTTGTCTTCAATATGCCGCTCCCAAGTATGCCAAGGTTTAATAAAGTGATCCAGATGTGAAGCGCGTACCAATAACGCTACCGATCGAGGTGGATCCCGGGCGAGGTCGACATGCCGCAGATAAAACGTACACATTCTAGGCCGTGCACTAGGAATGACTGGCAATAACTCGAATAACCGGTTCTGCCAACTCTCGGGTCAATAGAGTTTCCGGTGCTGAAGAAATAGTTAGTGCATGAATGCGGTTTCATCCCAAGCATTGGTACGGCTGGTCATATTCGATACGATAATGCTTACTGATACCGGCCGTTGATCAAGATACGAGGTAAGCATATTGATTGATACGCGGGGGTCGACGACGATACAACTATGGGAGTAGTAAGCCCGGAAGAACCAGCCCTTACCTCTGCTTGCCCAGAGAAAGACCCCCGTTGGATACAGGTATGGATTGACCGGTTCAGCCTTAGAAGTGGTTCCAGCTAGAACTCCTGTTGACCAATATGCCTATGCTTTTATTTCATTTTCTATTCCATCAATTGCTGGGCGGGCATCTTACGTACCCCTGTCCATATCGAACTAAGGTTCAGGTTGCTGCAAGGGCTGATGCATACGCCAAGTCTTAAGGTCCTAGGTTTCCATGTGCATGTCTATCACTCAAACATCTTGGGATTCATATCCTTGACCCGATACAACGCCCCTTAAATACACAAAAGGCTGCCAAGGAGAGCGTTTGATGCGGATACAGTTGCTGCAGGAAAGCAGTACACGAATTATCGAATTGAGGTTGCGGATCTAACTATCCAATGCTCTATAGATTCAATGGACGATACCTCCCCTGCTTTAGAAGGGTTCCCATGCATGTGTTTACTCCCCGTGCCATCGATAGAGGTAATGCCCGCTGTGTATAGGAAGGGCTCTCTAGGCTTATCCGCATGTTCTAGCTATGGTTCACTGGACTCCCCCCGCAGCAAGTAGTACCACAAAACGATGGATATGCGATTGATGTATCTCAGTTATACCCCGCTGTTTCACCCGTTCGCATGCCTTCGATTTACCGTATCAAACCTACCTATCATTAGCGTTATTGGCTTATACTGGGCATTCGGTAAAGAGCAAGCTTATGTCAAGCGGGTACGATACCTGAAAGACATACTCTCTGAAGCTTGAAACCAGTATACCCAGTATACCAAAGCCCTGCTAGGCGATAGTGGAAGCAATAGGCTACCCAAAGCATGTAAACAGTAAGCAAGCTTATAGGCACACACACCCAAGCGTAGCGCTCTATAGTCAGATATCGTACTCTGATAGTGGGTATAAGCGATAGTGGGAGTTGTGTAGACAGATTGGACATAAGTACCCCAAACACACACACTTGGCACACTAGGCGTTAGGTAGAAAGCCCTGCTAGGCACACACTAGGTAGACAGCGCTAAAACGTATAGTGGGCTAACGTACCCCAACTAGGAACTCAAGCGGGTACGATACCTGACAGACTTTATTTCTACTTACCATGAGTCCATTACCATGAGTCCATTATACAGAGTCCATTAGAAAGAGTCCAAAACCAGTCCATGGGTATGCAAGCCCTGAGAGCGCTCTAAAGCGTGTGTAGTAGAGCAAGCTTAGGACAGAGGGTACGATATACTTGCCTTTCTTTCTCTCTACTTACCGCATGAGTCAAAAACCAGTCAAAGGGTATGCAAGCTCAGATATCGTACCCCAAGCGTAGCGCTTCTAACGTACTCTAAAGGGCGTATGGTAGACAAAGTGGGAGTAAAGGGTAGGCAAGTCAGATATCGTACCACAAGTGTAACGCTCTCTAGGTAAGCTTAAGAGTGGTTCGTTACTTACCGTACTTTCTTTCTACTTACCTTAGTAAAGAACCGGCTGTGGTACGCGTGCTCTGATAACGTTGGTAAACAGTGCTAGCGCATAGTGGCAGCTAAGGGCAAGTATCGTACCTTTGATAGTGGCAGCTTGGGTAGAATAACGTACTCTAGGCAAGACGAGCTCTGGTTCGATAGTACTTTCCTTTCTTTCTACTTACCACGTGAAGAACCAGTATGGGTGTACTTACCCTGATAGCGTGTGTACTAAAGCTCTATCGTGTGTAGATTGTTCTACTGCGTGTGTAAAGCAAGTAAGCACAAGCAAGTAAGTAAGCAAAAACAAGCAAGCTGGTAAGATAGACGAAAACGCAGGAGTAAACAGTAAGCAAGCTTATAGCGTACAAAGCAAGTATGCGTTAGCACTGTTCTACAAAAGAAGTATGCGTTAGCACTGTTTACAAAGCGCCCCTATGCGAAGCACTGTACTACCAAAGCGTGTGTATAATGGGAGTATAGTGGGTACAAAGGGCATCATTCCTAGCAAAAGCAGCCTCACGACCCCTCCATCATCAATTGAACCAGCCATCTAATTCAAAGTAGCAGAATCAGCATCCCCAGAAGCACCAATTTAACCAAAAGAACCAGGCCAAGCATCCCCAGCAAAGGCAGCAGCAGTTGAAGCGTAATTCCCACCAGAAGCAGCACCAGTTTAACCAGCCTCATCATTTGAACTAGCAGCAGTTGGAGCGGCATTTCCAGGATCAGTCAAAGCACCAGTATAATAATTTCCAGCATCAACAGTTTCACCGGCTTCCTCATTCCCTGGAGCATTTTAAGGAGCCTAATTTACCAGCCTCAGTTCCCGGGGCATCAAAGTATAGTAGGCGTCCATACGCACCAGTTGAAGCGTAATTCCAAAGAGCATTTCCATCAGTGGAACAAGCATTCGAATCATCATTTGAATAAGCTGAACCAAAAGCAGTATAATGAGCATCATAATTATTTTTCCCAATCTCATTTCCAGCAGCTGTTGAAGAGGCAGCAACCCCAGGATCATTTCAATTCGATCAACGGGTTCAACTACAATTGATCTTCTGCTCGAACTTCAATGGAAAATAGGCTATGCCAGAACTAGACTTATTAGAACAAACACGTTTTTTTTCTGTGCTCTATCTTTCTTCCCTCGTTCCACCCTAAAGAGCGAAGTAGTATTGCCTTCTTCTTTACAAGCTATTGAACCCCCTGCCAACCCCGCTCTGGGGAACAGGCGGACCTACATGAATTCCATCAAACTCCAACTGGTGCTTCTCTACTCGCTTGCCTTATGACCAAACAACGCCAACTGGCTGGTGCTTGCTTTCTTACTTGCCTTCCAACCCCACCAAACTCCAACTATCCACCTGCTTTCACAACCTCACGACTTACCTCATAAACTGCCTAAGCCTAGAAGTTACCTGCTTTCGCACCTCTAGCTTTACTTTTTTATCCCTAAGCCGCTTTTTTCCTCTTACTTACCTGCCTCATCCTTACTTGTGCAAAGGGGTAAATTAAGTGCAATTGGCCAACATCATTTCCCTATAATGCCCGACTTTTGGCTGGTTATGATTTATGCTTTCTTGATCTGTTGGGGTGAATAACTTAAAACTAAATCAAAATTTCATTATTGTTCAGTTATACTCCTTTGTATCTATTTGGTAGATCGCAAAGAAGGCGGCTGCAGGGATTAGCGCTCGCTGAATGAATTTGTTTATAGGAGGAATACCTGGTTCAGCACAAAACTATTCCCTTGGGGCAGGAAAGAGAGACACTCATTAGGAATGTGGAGTTTGGGGATATTATCATATGTAAACAAGCATGGCTGTTTTCTGGCTTCTGTTGGACTTGGCAAAAGGCTAAGGGCTATGCGGTATACCATCCAACACAGGTGTCGGGGTAGGACGGTTTGACGACCATCGTTGACTCTGGCACTGCCGGTTTACACGGGCTCTGCTGACGTTTACAAGCCGGTCTATAGCGTTTACAAGCGGGGTACTACGGGTTTACATGGGCAGTGCTGGTCTCCTACGCCAACCAAATAAAACAAATCACTGGCTCTGCCGAACTAGACCTCTATACGTTGACCAAGCAGTGCGGTTACCAGTCGTTTTACCAGTAGTCGGGGTACCATTGCCAGTTTAAGGGTTACTACCAGTGGCAGTCGCGGGACTACCTCATCACGGGCTATAAACTGGTTTCAATGTGCCGGTTTAATACGTTTCACTTGCCGGGTTGACACTGGCTCGACTACCTGCAACATCCATGGGGTGAAAAGGCTTAATTAAATGGGTTAAAATGTTCCATCCCCGACCCATTGGCAGGTTGAAAGGGCACCTGACGGCTCTGAAGGTTCGTCGAGAAAAGAAGAACAACTCGAGACCTATACTACCTAGTCCTGGTGAACGGGGAAAAAAACAAGCAAGTGCAGCTTCTGGCGGTGAATATTGAAATGATAAGGTTTACTTTCCAGTTGAAGAATGAAATGGCACGGCTCTCCTGGTGACTCTCCGGGTTACACGGCAGCAACACCAATACCAGCCCTTTGAGCCATTGCCAGAAACAAACACCACCGGCTGGTTAAAATGGTGCAGTTTAATACGTTTACCACCGCTCTGCTGGCTCGTAGTAGGGCTCAGGCTAGTCTTGCTTTAGTCCGGGTAATACGGGTTAAAGTGCATCAGGCAATTATGGATAGTAAGCTGGCTAGTCTGGGTTTATATCCGGAACACCTACAGTCCTGGTTATCCGGGCTAGGCAGAAGGTGAATTTACGTGTATAGCAGTTTTTTATGGCTTTACTGCAGCTACTGGTTGTTTGGGCTGTGTACGTAGCTCTCCGAGGCTCAGGCTAATCGTCGTTATGCTCAGAAGGGTGACCTAGAAGCGTGATCATAAGTAAAACCGGAAGTATACGTCAAATCGTGATACGAAGCAAAAGCAGCCTTGGCCCCCTTGTAAGACTACTACCTCGAAGCGTGATCGCAAGGCTAATCCGAACAACTATAAGTAAAAGCAGAATACCTATCATCGTAAGTAGCAGTATGGCTAGACACACAGGTCTACGAAGACACATACATTTACCACGTTGACCACCGGTCTATCTGTCAACGACTCAGAGCAGGTGCTCCATTTGTGCTACTACGACTACGAAGAGCAGGCTCAGTTGAATCCGGATTATTAAACTGTGTGCAATATTCGCGCTATTGAGAATTATCAGGCGTCGGTGCCTTAGGCTGAATAGGTCATAGGGTCGTGTATGCTAACCACGATTCGGTAAACCAGTGGCTAGAGTACATAGTGCGGGTTCTGGTTGAGATTCACGACTCGAACCACTCACTCTTATACCTGTAGCGGTCGACAAAGGTCAATCTCCGCGATGATGTGTGGCATCTGATCTCTTCAGTGTGCTTCAGTGCTGCTTATTTGATGGAGAAGGGCTCATTGAAAAATGGCACTTTTTGAACTGCAGAAACAAAGGATCGATCAGGGAGGGCATTACCTCATTCAGTCAATCAATCAATCGTTAGCTTCCTTCCGGCCAATAAAAACTTTGGATCTTGCCTGGGGCTGGCCGGTAGTTGTGCTTCCCTCACCCACGGTATATTTAGTTGTTATGCCACCCGAACTACCTGCTCTCCATCCATCCCTTATATTCCCTTTATTGAACTCTCGTTGAAACGGAGCTACCTCGTTGGGTAATTATCCTCGTTAGGCTAGGGTTCCAACTATAGTTAATGAGGCGGGCTAGCTTTCCCTCTTGCCTCTCACCCAATTATCCAACTATAGTTAATGAACAGGCTAGGCTCCATTCTACACCTCCGGTAGTTCACTCTTTCGGGTAGGGCTCCCCACCTCCGTCAGGGTAGTCCCGGGAAAGTAATGCTGGCCCTCCCACAGGGGAATAGCCATCGGGGTAGGATAGGGTAGGAGCAACCAAGGGTGAATGAAGGCTTGAACGCCCTCCTTATAGTTCATGGGTGGGAGGACCGGTTGAACTAACGAACTAGTTGCCGGTAGGGGGAATTCCGAAGCTAGATTAGTTACAATTGGGGATGAAGGATGGCTGGCGGAGCTAGCTGTAGGAGCCCAACTCTCCATCGGGGAGGCTGGACGGTTCCCTGGAGTTAACTACCTGGCTGGAGTTATTACTCTTTCTCCGGGGGTGTAAAGGCAGGCCTAGCCCATAGCCCAACAGACCGTAGGACCTCCCTTAAAACAATAAAGTTAGGCCCCGTTAGAACCTCGTGCCGGAATAGAGTTTAGTTGTATACGGATACTGCCTCCCTCGTTAATTTTGTGCGCTGGCCTTTTTCACAACATACATACTGACTCGGGTTGGACCTTTACTTGCGAACCCACGCCTCCCTCAGACTTTAACTCCGTCAGCCCATAATAGAATAGATACCCCAAACCTAAACTTGCCAACCTACTACTTTACTGCCTTGCCTTAATACACCCCTTACCTATAACCTCCACCTTAGACCTTAATCACCTAAAAAACCCAACTTCTGCTTAAATAATTACATATTTTTATTTGAAGGAGCCTAATTCCCAGGGTCACGCCCGGCAAAAGGATTATAAGCATCAGTTGAACCAACAGCAGTAGCCTCATCATTATTTCCCCCAGCACCAGCATTCCAAGCATAATGATTCCCATACGCACCAGTTTCAATGGAATTATTTGCATAAGCTGTTGAAGGGGGCAGCAACCCCAGTGGAACAACAACCTCAATTGAACCAGCCTCCTCAGGATCATTTAAAGAAGCATCAGTTAAAGGAGCAGTTCCGGGATCAAAAGGATTATTCCCAGTACGAGCAGCACAAGCACGAGGAGGCCCGCATCAATTCCAGGAGTTCCTAGCAGAAAAGCCTTCCCATACGCACCAGTTTAAACCAGTATTATTTCTGGCATAACCAATGTACTGCCCGAGCAGCCTCCTTACCGTAAGCACCAGTGAAAGGAGAATCCATAGTTTAACCTTCCTGTCAAAACTAGATCCCCATAAGCCTCCCCACCATCAGCAGCGGTTGAACCAGCAGGATCAATTCCAGTTGAATTCCCATAAGCCGTTGAAGGAGATTTTAGAATCTACCGGAACCACCCCACCTGGTCCCTCCACCTAGTTACTGAATATGGAGATGGAGCCCCAAATCTTGCAGGCACAGAGTTAACAGGCCCGAAAGCTGGATAGATTTTACTTATATATAAATATAGCACTCTTATTTCTATATAATTTAACATGCTTTCTTTTAGATAGAACAACCACTCGGGTCCGCATTTGACTGGCCAACCTTACCCTTATATGAACTTACTATACCATTAACCTATCCACCACACAAAACCTAGACTTACATTTTCACCTGCATCCCGCGAGAAACAGGAGCACCTTGAGCACTAGCACCACAAAAAGAACACTCTTGTTACGCTTGGGCCACACATTAATAAAACTGGGAAGGATAGATAGGGAGGGCCCCAAAAATAAGAGAAAGGATTGAGATCTATGCTTTATTATATGATACATAGTTGATTGCAGGTTGAATCCGGTGCCTAGTGCTCAGATATGGTTTATGGCTTTTTGCTGGTCGCTGAGTTTGTGGTGGGAAAGGGCGGGGACCAGCCAGACATATATTTTGAAAAAGAAGCGCTATAAAGAGATTAATGAAGCAACCAACACTTACAATGTTTGTTGAATGGATGGTTGATTAGTTGGTTGGAGGACGGAAGGGAATAACGATTTAGGGATTTAAGGCCCACCCACTTGGGTACTGCCAAGAACAAATTCGCTTGGCACTTACCTTCTCAGTTGCTGGTTTTGAGTCATAAAACGCATATTTAGCGGGTCGGATAGCCAATACCTCATCGGGACACAGAAATAGATCTTTTCCTTATTTAACCATACCCTTACAGATAGTTGACCTATCCCGCCAGTCACAGCACCCGCCCCCGCTAGGCACCCCGGCCTGCATACCGACCATAGCTAGCATCCGCACCTGCAAACATAGAGGGTCAGTCGCACACACCCTGTTTAGAGATACTCATGCTGCACCTTCCTTCCTTCCGACTCTCCCTCCTTGATTGCTTCACATCGACCCATTATTTTATATAAATGTAATAAGACAGGCCCGGGCGTAGCAGGACAGAGACCACCCAGGAGGGCAAGCTACGATTCCGCTTTGACCTAGGCATTGCTGCTATCTTCCATCCCCTTATGTCGGTTGAGGGCTCTTTTCCACCCTAATTTATTTATTGGCATAGAGCGCTTTAGCCCGTTAAGCTAAGTCAGGGATTATACTCAGGGATTATACGTGGAAGGGTAGGTAGGGAATAAAGGGTAGGCAATTAAAGGTAGAGGGTAGGCAGGCAAGTAAGAGTCTCATTCAGTGAGGCAAGTAAGTGCTCCGCTCCGCTCTATAGGCAAGTGGTGTTTGTGTGCTCCGCTCTGCTCTCTATAGGCAACTGGTGGCATCAAGCAACAAGCAAGTAAAGCAAGCAAGTAAGGTTCTCGTATGGCCCTTACCTCACCGTATAGCTCTTAGCAGCTAGCGCTTACCTACCGTATAGGCCCTATAGCAGCTAGCCCTACCTACCCTAGAGTTTGTATAGCCATCAGTAAGGCTAGGCAGGAGGAGGAAGGAGGGGTGGAAGAACCCCGAGAGCTAAGCGCGGGGCTTTCTGAACCTCTACAAAACGAAAAATGCTTTATTATACGATATTATATGATGACCGATCCTATTTATATTATTCTTCGTACGCCTCCTACCTGCCTACTCACCTGCCAACCCTCGTGTGGATGCCCAGTCCTACCTAGGCCCCTTCAAAGAACAGCATTCCCAGCATCAGTTCCCGGGGCACCAATTGAACCACCTTCATAAGTTGAAGGCACATTATTCCCAACTTAATTCCCAGCAGCATTTGAACCATATGAACCTGAAGTAATTCGTTCCAACACCAGTTTCAATGGAATTACTTCAATAAGCAGTACCAGGAGCAGTTCCATAAGCTGTTGAAAGAGTATTACGACCAGCAGCATAACCGGTAAGCACATCAAAAGAAAGCCCGGCACAAGCAGCCTCATGACAAAAGGATTAGAAGCATTAGTTGAACCAGCCGCAAAGGAAGTAGTAGTTCCATCATCGGCAGTTCCAAGAACAGTGAAAAAACAAAAAAAAGCATCCCCACCATAAGCATAACCAGTTTCACCTGTTTAATTCCCATCAACACCAGTTGAACCAACATTATAAGCTGTTGTGAAGGAGCAGCCATATCAGGGTCATTTGAATAAGCAGTTTAAGCGTAAGTAGTAGGCCCATAAGTACTAGTTGAAGAAGCAGAATTCCTAGGGTTACAGTTGAACCGGTATTTCCCGCTCAAGCATGATTCCCAACAGCACCAGTTCCAGCGTAATTCCAAACACCAGTTGAACCAGCTGAATTCCCGGCAGCATTTGAAGGAGCACCATCCCCGGAAGCACCAGTCCCGGCATAAGTCTTATTCCCAGCCCAAGCAGCACCAGTAGAAGGAGATTAGTGCTTCCAAGAGCAGCAGTCCAAAAGCATTTCAATCATCAGCTGAAGGAGCGTTATTTCCAGCATCGTTGTTGAAACGGGCAGTAGAGGTATTTCCAGCACAAGAAGAAGCAATTGAACCAACATAATTCCTAGGAGCATTTGAAGGAGCAGCCATATAAGCATTGTTCCCAGCAGACAATTACCATAAGCTATTTGGACAGGGTCTCATAAGTAGGGCGGGCACAGTATTTATCCCACCAGCATAATCCCCAGCATAATCAGTTTCCAGAGCAGTATTACCAGGGTTATTCCCAGAAGCGGTTGAAGGAGCAATATTCCCAGCCTATTCATTCCCAGCCTCATTTCCCGGGGCATCATTACCAGCTGCACCAGCCAAAGAATTAGAAGCATCTCCAGAAGCAGTTGAAGGAGCAACAACATTCTCAACATCATTCCCAGGATCAATAAAATAAGCATAAGTTTAAATGGGTAGTTGAAGAGAGGTTCCAGCAGCCCAAGCACGACCATCACCAGTCGAACCGGCATTCCCATAAGCTGTTTCCAGAGCATCATTCTCATTATCAGTGAAAAGTATTTGGAACGGGCATTCCCGGCATAATAATAACTATTCCCATCGGCACTTATTTAACTGGCATTTCAATCAGAAGTTGAAGCGTCAACAGCTGAACCAGCGGGTTAACATATTATCTAATTTATGGCAGCACAAGGATTCCCAGGACAAGCAGCATTATTCCCATTAAACGCCACCCCACTCTACCCCACCCCAACCAAAAGATGTAGATTCAGATTTGTCTCTCTTTCATCTCTAACCTCCTCCTGTCCGATCCGATAGGCCAGCACATTAAGTTATCTCTATCTGTGCCTACTTTGGTGAACCTCACTTATCTCATCTGGTGGGGAACATTGCTAAAGAAAACTCCTCGTCTCCCTTAATGGCTCAACCTCGCCTCCCTGAGGTAAGTTCCATCCGTTGGTGACCCTGTGAAGGCTTATGACTAAAGGCGTCTGGTAAGTCAATCGATCTGCTCGTATTACATTGTAACACGGCTCAAGCGCTATATCTCGTTAGGTAACAACTTGTCTAAATCTCGATCGTCTGGTGGGTGGTGGGGCAATGGGAAAGCAAGCAACCCGTGAAAAGCTCTTTCATCGTTTCCAGCCAGGGATAGCGCGAAAAAGCAAGAGAACATGGGCAGCAACAAGTTCAATTGGTATAAGCGGGCAGGTGTGACTAAATCACAGTGTGACTCTTCCTTCCCGGTGTGTATCTATCTCTTTTGGGTATTTGTCCAACCTCATCATGTGCTCTATCAAAGCAAGCTCGATGAACGCTCAACAATAACCTGGGGTATATTGATTACTTACTGGCCATTCATTCCCAGCCTTCGTTCCTCTTTTCGTCGTAACTGGTGCTCGTTCGAAATAGGCAGTAGGGCAGTGTTAGTAGCGGTAAGTGCCAGTAGGGGTAGCGGGCAGTAGCGGAAAGGGCGGGTTGTTTCGGTATTGCTCATTTCCCAGGCTCCTTTGTCGGGCTCTTTCAATTCAATCTATAGGGGTATTTCAACAGCTTTTATAAGGGAAGGTGTCTCCTCCTCAACTGGACGTGAATTGAATACAATCTTGGTTACAGGGCCAACCAAAGCTTCCACCAACTATGGTTCCGGGCTAAGCTTGTCACACTGGCTCCTCTGTCTGGTCTAGAGCCACTCAACTAAAGTGACGCTTCAGCAGTGGTAATATGGCCGATGGCTCCCTTTCCCCTATTGAACATGGCTCCTCATAATTTTATATGATGTTATCTGACTGATATTCTCCAAGCAGTTGATTCCCATTACCACAGCATCAGTGGGACCAATCCAATCCAATCCAATCTGTTGGGCCAAAGATCGGGGTTTTTGTTATCAGAAAGCTTTCCTTCCAAAAACAAATATACTTCCTCAAGTCATAATTACATATATAATGAGATATATAGATATATCTTTGTATACGATATTCTTCTCTTTTCGTTACCTCTCCCTATCGGTCTCCAGCGCGAGTATACTTACCAGACGCGAGCGTGAAACCTGATACGAACACCGAATCGGCGTGTTATTACATATATAAATAAACGATATGAATATAAAGATATGTATCGTTTTATGCTCAAAATTGAATAGAATAATCATACTCAATGAAAAGAGTTTGATCCAAGTGGGGGCAGAAGGGCAAGAGGAATGGCCCCTCCTATAAATCAAAAACCCAATGGACATTCCACGTCCAGCTTAGTGAATGGAGAAGCTTGTGAATAACTCTGTTCGCCCGGTAACATCATCGGGCTTACCCCGTTTTGGGAGGCGACAAGGGAAACTTGATGGGCCGTCCGCGGTCAGCCGGCGGAATATTCCCCGGCTTGAATGCTTCCTCCCACCATTCCCCCCCCGAAGTTATTTTCTCATTGATCCAAGGAAACTCTCGATCTCTCATCCTAACCAAATCCCCCCATCCCACTCACATAGCAGCTCACACTAAAACCTAAATCCTTATTATTATCTTTCGCACCGTTTCCCCGGCTCCCTATGCTTAGCTCAGCTCAGCTCACTTTCCCTGATGGCTTTCTTTCTCCGTATATATTTCCTATTTGCTTTCTATTCGGTTTCCTATTATTATTTCTGTTCCCTATCTTGTTACCTATCCCGTCTCATTACGTTCTTTATTTATCGTTATCCCTACTCCCCATTCATATATTTTGTTTTTATTCCTGGTCCTCATTCAACTTTCCCTTCCCGGCCCCTACCTATGCTCCCGTATTTCCCTCTATATTTCCATTTCTGGTTTCCATTTCCGTTCCTCCTTCCCATTCTTATGGTATTTCCTCAGGTTCTCTATCCCTATGCTGCGGGGTTTGGGCTTGGACGCTTGGTTTCCGTGTGGTATGATTGTTCCGTTTCTTCGGGCTCTATGGGGGATAGCTTCAGGGGCGGCTGCGGGGCTTGAGGGCCCCTCCGCCGGGACCACGCACGCCTAGCGGCACAGAGCGCGCGGTCCGTCTGGTTGTTCCTGGTTTTTTTCCATCTCAGGCTGGTAGGGCGGAGGCGCACCATTGGGACGGGTTGGTGTTGGACCAACGTGGGGTGCGATGCCCGAGATGGCAAAAATGAAAAGAAAGGGAAAGAAGCGACGCGAAGTTAAGAATCGACCGACGCATGAGTATGTGGGGACGGACCGAAGGCAGTTCTCCGTAGCTTAGTAGCCACATTCCTACTGGCTGGAAATAGGGCTTATCCGAGAGCGCGTGAGACTCACTCACACCGAAAAATAAGTTATTACATATATAAAGAATGACTGGAAGAACAAAGAAATCAAGTCAAATAAATCAATTATTTGATCAATTCTTCGATTGCGTAATTACGTATATAATAAAGCGTAATTCAATATATCAAGAATGACCGGCACTTACTTCTTTCAAAGAATGAAAGGGAACGTATAATTGTCAATCGAATCTTGTCCAATTTGTTCCCATCGAAGCGCGAAGGAATAGCCCGTTAGCCGGCACGAAGATCTGAAATGTCATCCCCGGCGGGCATCATTGTAAGACGGGAAACACACCCGATCCCAGAACGACCTCGATATGTGAAATCGTCTTACGCCATATGTACTGAGATTGATCGGGAGACATGGTAAAAGCCCGCTCTGAGATCTTAAACTCAAAGGAAATAGAGTCTCTTCTTTATATTTCTGGCTGCCTCTATCTCTGCTTCTCGGTCTGGCTATCGATCTGTAACTGGAAGGGAAGCTGTGACAGGAAAGGATGCTAGGCGAGACGGTGCTGCTTCTTATGGGTTGAGTAAGTTACTGATGGTGGGTATCGATATCAGTATGTTAGGGATACCGCTATACGAACCGTAAGTGATGCATCTGGCTTTGGCTTTGCTTATGGCTACGTTACTTATGCTGTTGGGTCTCAATCTTCGACTGGATAAGCTACAGAAGCAACTGCTGCGTATGGATTTACCTCTACCCCTGCCTTTGCCTTAGGTACTGATGCTGCTACTTATGGGTATGGATCCTATGCATCGTATATAGATAGATATGCGCATTTCCCCTCTACTGAATCATTGGCTGGATCAACCCGATCAACAGGTAGTGGGTAAGTTGCTGGATCAACGTATGCTTCATTGGTTGAATCAACTGAATAAACCACACTAGTGCCGCTACTGGCTATCGACCTGGAAGGGATGTTGGACAAGATGGTGATGGATAAGCTATTGATGGTGGCGGTACATAAGCTAGATCAACTGGATCTGCTTCAAGCACTCGATCTGGATCTTCACCTGTAACAGGATATGCTTCTCACGCTACAGGTGATAGATAAACAACTGTATCTACTAATGATGTGACTCGTGCTTCTGGCTACGCTATGGTATCGTACTCCTACCCTTTACTTGATAAGGCTGGGGTGAATGCGGAATCAGGGTCGGTTTCCTCTCAAGCCAGCTATAACACTTCTATAAGGTAGGCCGGAGATCTGACCTACGGGCTAGGTCGGCTCCTCAAGTCCAATCAAAGAAGAAAGACAAGAGAGAGGGCAGGAGTATAACGGAATAGAAATGGATTGGGGGAGAGCCCCCAAAGCAGCATACTTTGGCCTGTGCTCGATTCGGATAGGTGGCTCCATACCTTGTTCATCCTTCCCAATAACACCAGATCCTTTGTATCCAATAGCAGCATTTTATCCCCGGGGACCAAAACCACGCTCTTCACTTCCATTATAAACCATTCTAAACGGTTCATGGATGCATGCATCGATTCATGAACCATTTAGAATAGACTCTCTATGGCCTATTGATTGGTTGGGAGAGCACTCGATCCTCGACCAAGAAAGGAGAGCGCCTAAATCTCATAAGTCTATCTCATAAGCCTACTCCACTCTACTCTACTCCAGTCTAGTCTACTCCATTTCATAATAGCTTTGACCCGGATTGGAACGAATGAGCTTTGACCTGGAGCCGTTAGATATTACTACCCTTCCCAGCCAGCTAGGCTAAGCCAGCCAGGTACTACTGAAGATGATCCAACAGTTACTTACCTTGTCCGAGACGAGGCAGAAGCAAAGGCACCTAAGGCATCAGAAGCAAAGGTTGGAAAGGAAGGAGCAGGGAATGGGTAAGGGTAGAGCGAAGGCTAGGGCAGAGGGAAAGGCAGCGTCCTTACCGGTAGGGGCAACAAAGCAGGTAGCCAAGGTTGATTCATAACCCGTTGAAGAAGAGCCCATTGATCCAGTTGCTCCACCACCAGCATCAGTAGCAGCGGTTCGAGATCGATATCGAGGTCCACCACCAGCAGATCGAGATTTATATTTAGTTCAAGAGCCCGCAGCAGATCGATAGCCAATTTAAGTAGCAGCCATTGATCCAATTACACCCATTGATCCGCCAGTGGACTACTCAGCAGTTCCTGTTCGAGCAGCTTTAGATTGAGTAGACCCCCCAGCAAATCCACCAGCAACATACCCAGTTCCGGATCTAGTCTCAGCGAACCCGGTCCCTCCCCAGTGTATGTAGATTCAAGGGCGTTATAGAGAGCATTAAATATGGACTGTATGAAGGAAGGGTATTGATTCAATTATATTGATGCTATGCCTTTTTATGGTATATAAACTTGGTCAACAGGACCTTAAATGGATTATGGATTTCGATCTGGATTGGAAGCTGCCTCCTTCCACGCATCTTATTATAGGACTGGAACTAGGCAAGATGATGCTGGCTGATTCAAGGTCAAATGCTTCTGGAACCGTAATTGAAACTAGATCTATTGGTACTGCTTTCGTTGCTGTCTCCCCTGCCTTTGCATCTGGTGGTTCTGTTATATACGTATATATGGAAAAAGTAGTGAATGCACCGGTCCCACCAATTCCGGTTTCAGTTTACCCATAGCCCATTTTAGTAGCAGCACCTAAAGCATCCGTGCCGGTTTCAGTTGATCCTAGATAGGGTAGTTTACTGACCAGACAGACACTCTGCCTGCCTGGATAATGACCCAGTAGCATACCCCGTCCCAGGTGAAGTTGATCGGGTCTCGCCTGCACCAACCCCAGCAGCAGATCGTCCAGTAGCGGATCATCTACCAGCAGATTCAGTTAGAGTTTAAGAGCCAATGTCAGTAGCATAGCTTCCAAATCGATAGCTTGTTCCGGTCCCGGAGACAGAGACACCTGGAGAATAGGCAATTGACTGAGTGGATTCATAACCAGGGCCCGTAGCACCTGGAGCTTACTCGGTTGGACCCACTGTTTCTCCAGTAGTAGAGGTCGTTCCGTCCGATAGTTATTCGCCTACTGATCTTAGGCCTACCTGTGCTGTTTCTTCACCTGACTATTTCCGCCACAAGCTGTGTTTGATTCGCATGCCTCTGACCGGTGTTCCGCCTTCGTTAGATGCGCGGTATATGATGTTCCGGAGTCTCTAGATCCAGAGTCTGCTCGATAGCTTGCAGAGGTCAAGGTAACAGAGGTAGCGAAGAGAAAAAAGGTATATACACTACCAACGGGTTTATATCTTTTTTCAATTCCGGTCCTAGAAGTGGATTTACCAGTAGCTGGGTCAGTTTATCTTGTTGATTCACCAGCATTAGCCAAAGTAGCATAGGTTCAAGCAGAAGATCCAGCATACTAACTACTAAGTCATTTTACAAAATGATGATTATATGCCTGTGATTTCTTGTTTACCTGTCCCTTATGGTTCCACCTTTGAATGTAGTGAAACAACGGGCTGTGGTTCTCGATATCGGTCTGTGGGCACTGGATCCATGATAGCACTCTTGGCATTATATCTCCAATGGCTGTACTGGTAGTCATATCCAAAATGGCTAGACTGACGATATGGGCAAGGACCTCGTGGACCCTTAAATCAATCATTGATTGGCCCCGATACAGAGCGGCTAGGGGACAGATTATGACGCTTGACTGCGGTGATACAGAGTGGCTGGCCGACACAAGGCTTCGTGGGCTTTGTATTGGCTTTGTGGACATATAGACTGACGGAACCAGTTTTGCTTTATGATCAAAATTACCATTTTATCTATCACTATATGGATAAACTAACCTAGCCCTACTCCCTAGTCCTAGCCCCTGCTACCACGGCACATAACTATCCACTGCATCTCCTATCGAACTATTAACTGCATTGCCTATCCAGAACTCAGAGAAGAGAAAGGCAGGCAGTTACATCTACCAACCAGAAGAGCCCATCTATAACTATGAGATGGGTGTGCTCTAGGTGAAGCTATAACTGCTATGTCCTAATAGGTAGTATATAAGTGTCTCTGGTAGGATAGACAGGAGAAACACATCGCCTCAAACCGGAGCGCGTTGAATCGCTTCAAGTAAAAGAGCCAGTCCAACCTGGTTCCACTACTCACGCTCAAGCTTGTTCTTACCGTTCTGCCCGTTTCATAGCCAGCCCCCTTTGACTGCCCCAGGTTTCCTTCGCCCAGATCCTTAGCCAACAGCAGTAGTTTCAATTGAACTAGAATCAGTTTACTCAGCAGCTAAGGTAGCAGCATCCATAGGGAAGTAGTTGAACAACTTATTTGCTCAGTCCAATTGCTCTATATGTGTATCACCCATTATGCATTACCAACTTAGCTGACCAAGTCCGACCTACACTTGTCTTTCTATACATGCACCCATCCAGAAGCCATCCAACCAATGATCTAACCGTATACACGACCTATGTATGGTTCGCTCTTTACGCATGCATGATCCAATTACTACGTGTCATACAAGAGCGATTGATCAGCCTGAACGAACGCTATCTCTTCGCTCGTTATAAACAACCTAGCTCAGTAGAATGCTATCTATGTATGCACTCGTCCGATGCCATCATTAAGTCACTGATAAATCGCTTAGCCGTGCGTCACCTACGGAAGGAAGTATCTATCGGAACCATCAGAGATAACACAAAATGAGTAGCGTGGAATCTATCTCTTTTCGCTTCCCATTGGGCATCTTTATCAGCGGGCTCACCTCTTTTGACTGCTGGCTGATCCCACTGCACTGACCCTTCTATGGCAGAAAGCACCTAAGACGATGGCTGCTTTTCTTTCTGAACTGAACGAGGGACAAACGGTAGGATAAAAGGCTGGTCATACCTTACCGTCTGGGGAATACCTTTATTGAGCCTATCTCGGGTGGAAGGGACAACCGGTCAAAGGCAAAGGAACGGGTGGTTGCTGGCTGTCTGGCTGGCTTGCTTTGGTGCTGGTCCTGCTTAGTGAGCGACTGGTCAATTCTAAAGTGATAACCTGGCCCCCTTAGATCGAGTAGTTGGCTTGATACACTATAACGTCCTCTACCCGGTGCCCCCTTTCTCCTGGACCCATACAGAAGCCTTCCTTGCTAACGAATGCCCACGCCTGCCTTGAGAAAGGAAGGAAAAGGGATCAGTAATAAGGAATGCCTCTGACCGACCTCACGAATGCTCGTAACCCAAACCACCCTACTGCCTGCCCTCGATCCTTTCTATTAGAAGGCGGCTCCGCTAGATATTGTGAGCTGGCTTCCCCAGGACATAAATGAATCCCTTGGCCATGCCGCGAAAGGCTATCGCTTTTTACAAACAAGTTTTCTATTCTACTTAGGCTTCACCTGGCTCTGCAGGGTTCGCGAGCTCTTGCTAATGGTTTCCCGTGAGACTTTGTCTGTTTCTTATCTTTAGATCGGGTTATACAATGTTTATTGGACAACTGATTGGTTTGATGACTTGGATGATTCGTTAGCTAGCGATGGGTATGTTTCGGTTGGACCAGCAGTTTCAAGAGAGGTTTGGGTTAACCACTTTTATGGTACAAGTTCCGTTTATACCGGTTTTTATTGGACAATTGGTGGGACGATACGAGGTTGAGCTTTGCACAGTATATCTTCCCATTGAGAATAGGTTTTCCCGTGATCAGCTTGGTTCGTCCAGGTTTGGTTGGACAACATCTGGTTAGACCATTTTCATGTTGTTTGTACAACTTCGTGTATACCAGGTTGAGTTCACACGAGACAACAGCATCTCCATTTATTGTTTCACGTGAGAATGTATTCCCCATGCCACGAGGTACGAGGACACGAGGTCTGGTTCAAAGCTTATACCTTCCCTGCCTGAACAACTAGCTTGGAAAGATGTTATTAGACCAACTATCTTATCTTTGCTTCTGCTTCGGTAACAGCTTCAACCTGCAACTATAGGTTAGTAGGGTCACAGCTTATCACTGACCAATTCTCTTTCTTGGGTTCGGTCACTGACAGATTATCAGCCCAGCAATAGAAGTACGATACGAGGTAGCAATAAGTGCTGGTGGATATGTATATATATGATGTATATTTACGAGATGCTACTTATGCTGCTGGCTTTGCTGCTGGTCTTGCTTCCTCTCCTCCTACTGCTACCTTTGCTCTTGGTGCTCTTGGTGCTTACTTTGGTGCTTCTAGCTCTGCTTTTGGCTCTGCCTCTGGCTCTCGATCTGGTTAAGATGCTGGCTTTGCTACTATTGGTTCCGCTGCTGCCGGATCTACTTCTGGATCTACTGCATAACCAACTGGTTCAACTGGATCGACTGGACCAATACATCGCATCGTATATATCAGGCGATGGATCTGGCTCTCTAAATACTGAATCCCGATCACGAACTGGATCACGATCATAATCATAAGGAACCATAATTGCGAAGGGATGCTAAGCAAGATGGTAGTGGGTCAACTACTGATGCTACTATGGAATTAGCTCTGCTGCCTCTGTGCCTGCCTATGTATGCCTCTGTTGCTGGTTATCGATTTGGAAGGCTGGTTTTGGCACTTGAATTGGTTCTGGTTCAAGGTCATCAGCGACTTATTATAAAGAACAACTGTCTCTGTCTCTAATGCCTCTACCCCCCTGCTAGCTTTGCTTCTGATTATGGGTATCGATCTCCATCTCTAACTGCTGCGGGGTGGGGCTCTTATTCCCACCCACCGGGGTCGTTGCAACATTGATCAGGGTTAGAGGTGTGCAAAAAGAAAGTCGGAACAGGGTAGGATATACGCAGGGGTGTACAAAAACCCTCCACACGCTGGAATGTACAAAAAGTCGGCCAGCGCTATCGATGTGCATAAAGTTGGAACAAGGGAGGTGTGCATAAAGTCGGAACAAGGTTAGCAAAACTAGTTGCTTTGCTCCCTACGCCTTAGCTGACTCTACCCGTGCCTATTCCTTTGTTGCTGCTACCCCCACCTCTACTACCTTCGCTGTTTACACGACCTATAGAATCTCTGCTTCTGTGACCTACGCCTCTGCTCCCATTAACCTATAATTGGATATTAATCCGGACCTTTATGTGTTTATGGAACTGGATCCGCGGATTTGGACGGGATGGTGGCTTTACACCTATATCTGCACGTGCACATGGAACCGCTGCCCTATCTCGATCTGGGACTAGAGGATCCGATGCTGGAGAATCTGCTTCCGCCTTTGCCTATGTATATGATGCTACCTTCGCCCTAGCTGCGACGGCTCTTACTTTCGTTTTATCAACCGAACAACGTATGAGAAACTTTTGCTACCTTTGCCTACGCCTCTGGAGGATCTGCATCTGGGTAAGCTGCTGATGTTATTGGCTAAGATGCTGCCTATGCTTCCCCTGCTTTTGGATCTCGATCTGGAGGATCTGTGACTTACACCGCATCTCGATATCTATCTGCTACTGTTGGTGCTATTATAGGACTTGGTAAACTGGGTCGATTCTAGCAAGTCCAAGGTTTTCACCATCCATCAAGGTCCTCGCTATGTTACCTGTCCGGTGTCCAGCTTATCTTGCAATGGTTCCTATTAGGTAGGCCGCAGGGGCTTTCCTCCATGCTTACCCAAGAGAGTAGGCTCGGAAGCATGGTTAGTAGAGGGCGGGATGCCAGCTACGCGAGCCCCCCGAGAGTGAGATGCACACTAGTCAGGAAGGTAAGGCTTCGATAACGCTCCTGCCCTTGCCCGAGGACTTGTCCGCATCGGGCAAGGAAGAACGTGGGAATTAGTTTATTTGTTTGATCAGGGTCCCGGTGAATGATGGAATCGAGTGAACGAATTGACGAGCGAGTGGAGTGTTAGTGTGTGAGTATGGTGGTTGAGGATGGTAGTTGGTGATACCGAATGGATGGAAAGACTGGGCATCACACAATCAATGCTGCCGGTCATCCGGTTATATAGGGAATTTAGCGCATCGTTGACATGGGATGCTCTCATAATATATATATATGGATGGCATCGATGTTGCCATTCCTTCCCTTTCCTTATCGTATAGCTTCGTATATAATAATATAATGGCTGGATTCTCCCTCCTATCCTACTCTCCCCTCCCTGCGGGGCTTCCCTGCGGGGCTTCAGGGGTTCCTTAGTAATCCTTACCCGAGCGATATAAGGAAGGAAAGGAGGCTAGATTTATAAAGGAAAGGCTACCACAGGGTGCCCTTCCCGGCCCATCCCGGTAGGGGAATGAGGGGTGCGGGGCTTCCTTCGGTAACTAGAGATCTAATGCTATGAATTTCATTAGCTATATATGTACCATCAAGAATGACTTTCAGGCTGTAAAGCTTCCTTCATTACCTGTAAAGGCATACAACCTACCTGAGCAGACAAGCTTGCCTACCTGTCCTTGCCTCTTTCCGGCTGACCTGTAAAGCATGCCTACCTGAGCATAGAAGCCTATAGGATGACTGGATAGCATGCCTACAGATATCGATAGACTATATTCTGGCACTGATTCACCCTGCTATTTTGAACCCGTAAACCCTCGAAAGTCCAGCCCGCCCCATTCTTAAGCTATTTTTTCACTTTAGGTGGAAGGTCGATCGTCTGGCTCGACCACCACGTGCAACAAAAGTGAGCGAACCCGGAACACTATGGTATGTACCAAAAGTCGAAACAAGTAGGTATGTGCAAAAACCCTCCACACTATTGGATGTGCAAAATATCGGAACAGGCTCTGTTGCCTCTCCTGGATCATTCACTGGTTCTGGTAGATAAACTAGGCATGTGCATAAAGTCGGAACAGGTAGGGATGCTGCTGCTACTGGTACTGGTGCTGCTGGTAGAGTCACTTAACGTCCCTCGTACCTCACCCAAAACGGGTGAGTCACTTAACGTACCTCTCCCGTTGGTCGAGTGTCTCAAGACCCGTACACTTCGTTACATAAGTCATGGCAAGGCCCTGACCACGTTACATAAATCATAGCAAGGCCCTGACCACGTTACATAAGGCATTGCAAGGTCTCCATCCCAACCCGGTAAGACCTTTCAGGACCTTACCTTCGCTATGCTCAGGTAAGTGACCTGACCTACCTTCGCCGCTATCTCAGGTAAGTAAGTGATAACCTTCCCTGAGCTACGAGGGATAACCTTATATAATAGAATAGTCGTCGCACAGCGGGAAAAACACCGGGCGACACGGCAGGCAGAAGCCAGCCTAACTCGGGGCCACAAAGGTTATACCGTGCATGCAACTTAAATCAATAAGGCCAGAATGCAACTACTGCTACTGCTTGCTCGCTATAGTGAGGTGAGCTGTAGTAAGTAAGAGCCTATTGAGGATAAATTGAAGGAGCTAGTAAGAGGTAGGCCCCAATGCCGAATAATAGGTGCTCAGAGAGAAGAGGGGCGCTATGAGAGACTATCTATCGGTCTTAGCTCCGCAAACCGGTCAAAACTAGGTGCGCCCTAAGGCTCCCCCGCCCCCAGGTAACGTATTAAAAGCTAGGCGTAATATTCAGACCTGACCTTTCCCTTACTGGCTGTAAGACCTTCCCTAAAATCTAACGCTGTTAGGCTAGATAGAAAGAAAAGAGGTAAGTCGGCATGGTGCTTACTGAACCTCCATAATATTGAGCAGGTCGAGTCCCGGTCATATAGAAAACCGACACATGGAGAAGGGGCTGGAGGAAGAACCCGGTCCATGGCTTAACATCGGTGGAATGCTACCTCCAATTCCCTGTATGTTCGATGGAGTGATATATTCCCCACTGATCAGAGTGCGCCGATAACCCCCCTTACCTAAGCATGAAGGTAAGTGATAACCTTTCGCGTAGCTTTTTGAGGGGAAGAAATATGAGTGATAACCTTCTAGCGAGCGATTGAGGGAAGAATATAGTTATAACCTGACCTAGCTAGATTGAGGGGAAGAAAGAAAGGCGGATAACCTTCTTATCGTAGCGGTCGATCCATTGGGTTATTCCATTTGTTCGGAAAATAAGCGGGAAACAGGAAAACATCTTTTATTACGATGAAAAGGAACGATCCCAGATAGATGAAAATCCAATTTCGGGTCATTCCTTGGTGAACATGATCTGCCATAATCTCTTCGATCCCCACATTAATATGCCGGAATAAATAGATATCCGGTAGAAAAGTGGAAAAAACTTTCGATATTATAATCAAAGGGAGTGGGGAAGCAGCAGTAATTCTTCGGAAAAGCCCGGTTCTCTCTGTCCCCGAGCTTTCATTTCTCAATCCACTTGTTCGTCTCTTCATAGACCTCCCCACCAATAGATAGGGACAAATGGGAATGACCGAACCACGTCTACGGAATGCCGGTACCATGCAGCTGCTTCAAAGCCAACGTGATGCTCCTTGGTCAAATGACCCAGATATTGGCGAATACCACGTATGATTGGGGAAATAGTACCTATAATCACATGAAAACCATGAAACCCGGTTGCTGAGGGAAAGGTAGAACCATGAATACCATCCGAGACAGTGGGAGGTGCTTGATAATGCTCCATTCCTTGGAACCCAGTGAATACTAGAGCCAGTGAAACGGTGGCTACTGAAGCGTAAACTGCTTGTTGCTCTTTCCCCGCGAGTATAGCATGATGAGCCCAAGTTACGGCAGCTCCGGATGGAAGGGGAATAGGGGTATTAAGAAAAGGGATTTCCCAAGGATTTGAAACCCCAATCCCTTTGGGGGGCCGGATACCTCCGATCTCTACCGCAGGTGCCGAAGGAGAATGAAAAGAAGCCCGAGGAAGAGCGAAGAGGAACATGACCTCCGATACGATGGACGGAATAAAACCATATCGAGGTCCTAATTGTACGACTTTGGTATGATGTCCCTCCAACGTGGATTCACGTATAACATCGCGCCACCGTACGAACATGGTATATGGGATGAATATCGAGCCCAAACTGAGGAGTGTTGCACCCCCTGTAAATGAGTGCATGTACATAACACCTCCAACGGTGGTTGCCAAAGCTCCGAGTGAACCCGAAATAGGCCATGGACTTGGATCTACCAAGTGATAAGAATGCCTCTGAGATGAAACCATAAACAACTTTGCTCCTGGGTTGCGATTGTATGTAAACCCCCCCCCTTCACTCGCACCCCCCAAACAAAGTGGTAGAGAAGGTTATTACTTACCTTCGTTATAAGGTAAGGGATCACTTTATATCTTCCCGAACCTAATTTTCACCCCGGTTGACCTTTCAGATCTTCCCGTCAAATTTTCACCCGGTAAGTACCTTTCCCCCTCCTTTCTCCCTGACAAATAGGAAGGGATGGATGGTTCTTTCATTGATAAGAGTGTGACATATGAGGCGGAAATAATCGTTGGTTTCACCGGCGAACTACGTGGGCATTATACAGTTAAGTTTTTCAGTTCAACAAACAACGCCTACTCCAAATGCTCCGGAGGAGTGACTTCTTGCGGGTCTTTTTCCCGACTAAAAAGGAGCGCGGACTAGCCACGGAGCTTGGATACGGTTTCCCGATCGGAGATCCATGGATCACTAAAGGTCTCTCCCCATGGCCTTTCGCCTTTGGAAGCGTCCTTCCCTCTCAATGCCCGGGCATCCATCCGATGCATTCTTTCCGATACAGTAGGCATTGAACCTGCTTCACACCGCTTTTATTCCCCTCAATCGATCAATCACTCAGGACTGACTGAAACTCAGGGCGGACTGATTTAAAAGTCCATTTCTTCCTCTCCTTAACAGTCGAGCGGCCTTACGGCACCTCGTCCGATGCGGCCGAGCATTTATTCCTAAAGTTTCTACTTAAAGCTCTTCCTCACCCATATGATGAGTTTCGCATTGAAACCCTCTATTTTGGGGCCCCTACCCCTTCATAGAGCGGCTCGTATCCTCGCCCCTTTGGTCGTGCTTTCAGTAGAAACTTTAGCAATTCTTCCAGTCATTCTTTATATATGTAATTACGCTTTAGGCTCTCATAATCGATCGTACCCTAATAGAATAATATCGTTTACAAAGATATATCTCATTATATATATGTAATTATGCTTGCCTTATGACTTGACACGAAGTATTTCACGAGTGAATCAACCGCGCTTTGCTTTGGGCTTGTTACCAGAAATGAAACCTTTTGAAGGGAAGCTGGTTCTGCCCATGCGGGTTTCTCAATTCTTCGATGGCATAATTACGTATATTATGTAAATGCTAAAAACTGAGCTTAAATGGAGAGAGAATTATGATAAATAGCAAGAGATAGCGGTAAAACCCCCTACCCCCTAATACGCTTCCTTTTTTTGTGACAAAGACCGCGAAGCAAGCACCCTTTAACTTCGCTAAGTTTCGTTTCGTTTCTCGATCCACCAGCAGCAGACATTTAAGCACCAGAAGCACAGGTTCAGTGATTTGATCCAACTACTCTTTAGAGAAACGAGATCAGAACTTTGAGCGGTACACCAGGCGAGAAGGAGAACGAATATTCAGCCTTCCTAATAAGATTAGGTTCGAAGTAGGAAAGTTTCGAATGCATCGGTGTAGATCTCCACGACGACCTTCCTTCGGTTCGATAAATAATAGCAAATAGGGTGTTAACCCCAGAGCTATAAGTTCCGGGTCGAGCTTATTAAGTTGACTCAGCACCCATCCATTGAAATTGATCTCACGGAGGCATGGGCGGTAGGAAAGACAGGAGCAGGGATGACAGGAATAGAGGCAGCCATTTGAGATTGAAAGCTTTACCCCCCCAGCCGGAGCTCTATGAGCAGCAAGCATTACGCCGTAGGGCAAAAGTACAACACCCGCCATGCAATAAAATAGGGTCGGACAAAAGCACAATTCCCACCGTAACAATCGTAAACGCAACAGTCAGTGGCAAATCGACAATGTGACAGCCGGGGGGGAGAGGGCATTGATGGGAGTGTAGCTCGCCGAAAGGATACTAGAGGAACTAAGCAAGACATAGATGGACACAAAACACAGGGCAGCCCTTTCCCTCTCTCTGTTCGTTCGGGAAAGTGGCTAAACGCAATAGGCCAATTGGAAATATGATTATCTACGTCATTAATAGATGACCTTCGTGATTGGATATCTTAATTTCGAGGGTTACCTTAAGGTTTGATGAATTAGACTCGATTTAAGGATTCTTGTGGCCCCCGTATCTCTTACACGCAGCCTATTCTTGACATATTCTTGCTATTCTTGCTCCGATCGCGCTTCATGCGGTTCCCGCCACACGCCTTCCAATTGATCCTGTTCCCTAGTAGCTCTTATTATTATTTGGTATGGTCTCCGCCCCCCTTATTATCCGCGTGGTGCGTGTTCTTGCTTATGTTTCCGACGCGATTCGAAGTTGTTCTTGGGCCTGGCGTTGAAAGGATGATGGCGGGCGCCTGACGGTAGTGAGAGTGATATTTGTTCCTATACGCGTGCTAATGGTGGAAGGCTTGAATTCGCGCCTGCTGCGCCTGACCTATCCCAATATAGAATTGCGGATTATGCCTTTGCTTCTTCCTCTGTTGTCTCTGCTGCTTAAACTCCAATCGGCGAAACTGTAACACTGTCCAATGACGGAACATGACTGTTTGGAACTTAGACTAATGCCTTAACCCCACTTCTTTTAACAAGGAATCCGCCTATGCTTACTCTGTAGCACCTAAGCCCATAATAAAGGGCATGGGGCAGAGCTAATAAGCCTACGAGGTAAACTCGGTACACTGAATCCGCAACTGAATCTCGATCATCGACTGGAATTGGCTAATATGATGCTGCCCCTTAGATCTCCTCTCCTGCTGTCACCTTTACGTTCGCTTTTGCCTGTGTCTATTGGTGGTTTTGAAATAGGGGGCTCTCCCGCCTCTCTAGCGGCTGCCTTTGCATCTGCATCCTATGTCTCTTTATCTGGCTTTCTAACTGCTCTTGCTTTCTCCACCCTTGCCTATAGGGATCATTTACTAGGACTGGTAGGGATGCTTACTGTGCTCCTCCACTCAGTCAATAGGATCTGCCCTCGCTATTGTTGGATCTTGAACTGGTCCATCCACCCATTCCTATGCCTTCGACTTATACTTTACTTAGGTATCTTAGATAGATTAGGAAGGAACTAATTGATGATGCTGAGTTAGACGAGCTTGCACGAGAGCCACCAGAGGAGCGGGTAGAGCCGATACCACCTGAGGCACCCCTACCTATAGAGGTTTAGGGGGGAGAGACCACCGAGACAGGCACCCCAAGATCTTCCTCCTCCAGTTCCAGCTTCTAACAGACCAGTCAGGGAGGTACTACCTACCTTCATTATAAATGCCAGAGGCATTCTCATGAGATAGCTTCATAGATAGGCTTTAGGACAGGGTCTAGGCCAGTATGCACATGACATTACATTTTTGGAGGATTATGACTTAATGGAGGCACTGCAGCTGGAGAGGATTACAGTTAGTTTCAATAAAATCTCCACGACGACCTAGGATTCAGGATTTTGAGTTACCTCCCTACGGCCCACAGTACTTTCATTTTATGGTAGTGGAGATCCAAATGAACACATTGAAACCTTTGCATTAGCTTATAAGATATAAGTGGATACCCAGACTTGATGGCGAGGCTTTTTGCTCAGTCCCAACGGGGCGAGGTGTACAAATGGTTAAAACACTTGAAGCCAAGATCCATCGACTCATTCGAAGCATTGACCTAATAATTCCTAAGATACTTTGACTACAGTAAAGCAGAAGCTAATCCGTTAATTTCACTAATAGAACTCAAGCAAGGTCTAAGTGAATATTTTAGATATTCACGGGAACACGAACACTTTCTTTATTTCTATAGAAGATGGCAAGTAATTGAGTGTAAGATATAAGACCCCTTCAATAAAAAAAGGCTAGTTACATTTATGATTAGATCACTGAGAAAGGATCTTAGGATGAAGCTACAAGAAGTCGAACCAAACACTCTAAGGTATGTAGTCATACTGGCCTTGAAGATTGAATGAATATATATATATATATATATATGGAGAATGGAGAAAGAGGGTATGAGGTGAAGGGGTGACATGGCCCCAGACCTGGTAATCCTAGTAGAAACCACAATGCAATTGGAGATGGAGTCACGGATGAAGTATATCAATGGCCCATGAGGAGTCACACTGCACCAACTCAACAAACAAATTTGACTGAGACACTCAATAGCGCGGCTACCATAAAAGTATTTCGAATACGATCAACCTTCTCAATAGATCACCTCAAGATAGACCTCATGATCCAAGAAGTCAGATCACTCCACCCAGAAGTCCAAGAGCCTTCTCCCCTCTCGACAACTACAACCCATACAAGATACCAGACGATTATTCCACTCTATAGTGGGACCCAAGCCACTTGGTTCTCGATTGGTATGACTCAAGTGTGTGCAAAACATTATAAGGTAGGGCACCACCTAAAGAACTACATAAGGTACAAGAAGCACCTTATAAGGATGGGTTCCTCCATGAGAGAAATAGATGACCAGATTGTGAGAGACCCAAACTGATTTTGTAAGCCCAATAGCCCTAGCAGGTGTCCCAGCAAAGGCAATACGGACTTATTTGGGGTGAGGGAAAGCAAATACACACAGCAACAAGGGTAAAGCAAACGTGGAAGGGGATGATCCCAGTCCAGGGATGAACCTCTTCCATGCCGATATACGCAGAATGATTGGTGCTTTGGATGTTATATATGAAGATGAAAATGAAGTGAATATGATAACACGAAGTCAATCTAAGAAAGTGACATTTATACCTACTCTAGAACAAGTGCACCCACAAGTCCCACATCGCTTGAGTAAAGACTCACCCAAGGCAACTATAGGGGGAATCTCTTTTAGGAACCCTAGGAAGGTCTCCTCGAGCAAGCCCTACACCATTTTTAACAACTTAAACACCATAAAGGCCAACATCTCTATCATGGAGTTGATTATAACTTCAGCAACACATAGAAATGCATTAATCAAGGAAGTACCTTTTACCTTAAGGAACACCAAACCCACTCGCCTATGATCCAGACTCGTAAATTAACAACCTCATAAAAGCCAAAGGGGAATTGAAGCCCCCAATCCTACCTAAGCTAGTCGACTCCCAACACTTCACATTTGACCCCAGGGATATGCCATCAGACTAGGAACTCATGGAACAAACAGACCCCACACTATTCATCGAAGTAGCTATGGGGGATAATACAATAAAGAGAGTTCTCATTGACGATGGCTCAAGCCTTAAATCATACCTTATGACACCATCAGGTCATTGGGATATAGTGATGATAACATGAGGTCTAAGCAGAGATCTGTAATCTCCACTAATACGCACAATACCTGTAGAGGCTACAACATGCATGAAACAACACTAGTAGGCACGATCTTCATCCCCATCATAATAGGTCTGAAGACTGAGATGACCCCCTTTTATGTGATTGATAAGGCCCTAGGCTATAACATGTTACTTGGAAGGCCTTGTATACATAGGATGCATATGATACCCTCCACATTATTTCGACAAATACAATTCATTCGAGTATACGTGCTACTTGCAGATCCAAACCCTTTCACCTTATGCTAGCTACCAATGAAGTATAGGGGTGCTCACCAAGTGAACCACATACCTTCAATCATATCAACCCCACATATTACAGCCATGCCTGAGGTTGGGACGACACCCCCTCCAATATATGAGATAGGTTCGGCCTCGTACCCAACACCTCACACTATATGACTCGAGGTCGAAGAGACCAAACCCTAACAGGAGTTTCAAACAAATATAAATAATCGTGTATGTGAAGAATAAATTCATAAAATAACCCTGGATGATCATAAAAGTGATATTGAGTTGCCCAAATTAAAGAGACAAAGGAAGCACTATGAAGAAGCTAACGGATGAAGAAGAGACCTGGGAAACGCCATTTTATCGCTTTACCTTGGTAGGACTGGGGAATTACAAGTTGAGTTATTAGAAAGGGAATGGATGGCTAAACCAAAAGCCAATAAAAACAACCAATAAAAGACAAGCACGCTTGTAAAACACAAAGACACTGGCCCATTCCAAGATACTTCAAATATGAATACTAATATCTGAGCTATACCTTTTCACGCATATGACGATGAAGAGTTGCCATATAAGAATAAGCTATGGAAAAGCACTAATCCTTTGTACACTAGGAGAATATGCTAAGTGTGCCATTTGACCCTGTGACTTATCCTTGAGCCCTTCTCTTACTTAGGGAACTTTCATTCACACTACCTTACTTGCATAGCTAACACCGGAGCGCGCCTATAGACTAGGGGCATCACCATTACACTTTTGAGCCTTATACACTTACATGCACATTCACATACATATACATCTTAGAGGTGGATCACCTCTTATTGATTATCAGCCCAAATTGGCCTTATCTAGGAATGAGCCCCTAACTATGCCATGATCCATCACTCCACTATATCCAGTAGTCACTTTACAGCTTACATTTTCTATTTGGGAACAAGCCCCTAACCACGCCTCATACTAATACTTTGTAATCTATCATCAGTTTTATGGTTCATATTAATATCAGGGAACGAGCCCCTAATTATCGCACACTGGACTCCCAGCACTTATGATCACACTACACATTATGCCATATTGGCACACTACTCGATTCATGTACATTGCTCAGGTTACATATTTTTTCATGGGTATTGGTTTGTTTACTCTTGCTACTATATTGGTTTTTGTAGGTTAATTTATTTGTTTACTATAGTATTAGCATTAGCCTAAATACCTAACACCAACCCGAAATGTAATAACTCCTTTTTATATGGAACAGCATATCGATTTGGGACTGGAAGTTGTTAAATTGGCTATCGACCTGCCAAGCACGCAAGGCCAGGGGGTGATCCTCGAAATGAATCTGTCTCTGCAACCACAAGTGGTCTATCCACTCGGTCCGCCAGCCCTAGATCTCGTGCAACTGAAGGATCTTAAATAGGCTATCAAAAGTGTGTTTCGATTATTGCTATTGTATTGTTACTTAGTCTTAACCTGGCGAATCTGCTGCTTTTTGTTCACCTTAGTAGTAGGACTATGCCCTCGCTACTGGTGCATCTCAATCTCGATTTGCTGCGAAAGTGACCATCTCTACCCCCGTTTATGGCTTTGATTCTATTGAGTAACCGGGTGGTAAACTGACTTTCATGCTCTTGTTAAGGTAGAACCCGCTACCCACTGTGCTCTGAGGCTTTTAAGCTACTCGCTCTGGATCTTTATCCGGGGGAGGTGGGTGGTAGAACTGCGTAAACTCCGTAAAAAGCTGCGTGGCTATAGGCTCTGTCTTCCCTGCCAGCTATGGTGCTGCGTTCTCAATGATCCAGGGTGCCGCTATAATTGATTGACCAAAGGGCTTTAGGTCAGTCCCATCTCTGTCCCTTACTTATGGGTTAACGGAAACTGCCTGTGCTGCCTGCTCTTAAACTGCGACAAGTGCTTCTGGTTCTTCATTCAACAGGTGCTTCCGGTCAAGTGTGACTGCTGATGAAAACGCCGCTCCTTCCTCTGTGGTTTCCAGTATAGCTTTTTCCATTGGTCCTTCGTCCTTGGTTTTGTTGGTTGGTTTGTTCGAGTTGGATTGGTTGGTTTGTTTGAGATTGATTGAAAAAAGATTACCTTTCAAGATCTTGAGATGTTATTATACGATACAGGGTTGGTTGAATGATGGTTTATGATGATATGTTGATTGGTATAGATATGGTAATGCATAGTTGTTTCGATCTCCCCCTTGAGTTCAAGGAAGGTGGTGGAATCCCGAGGAGGGTGACGACGAGGCCTGCCGAGCTGGAGCGAGGTGAATTGGAGTTTATTGATTGGTTCATTGGTGTTGATGATAGCATCGTATAATAGAGATAGATGTGCTTTCTCTTTATAGAGTTAATGTTGGTTGACAGAGATAGAATTTAGAATGTTTATAGCTTGATAGAATTGATATAGCTTGGTAGATTTATTGGTGGTAAATGAGATTGATGATGAAATTCTTTTCCTATCGACGATGCTTGAACTCTTAGAATACATTGCATAGTTGTTGTGATGCATCATGGTTTATTTAGATTAAATAGTTTATGATTTCTGGTTTAATAGTGAATGGTGATAGTATAGATGTTGGTAGGTGAATCCATGAGATGTATGATTGCTGTAATCTATGATTCGATATTTCTGATAGATAGAGATTTCTGATAGATATTTATGTGTTTTCTCTCCTATTTTTACTCTTTATGTATTCCTCTGTTCCTATTGATGAAGCTATAATATTCCTAATGGTATGGGCAGGTACATGCAAAAGTAGGGTAGGTTAGGTAAGGGTAGGTATTGAATTTCCTCCCATTTTGGAGACCATGGCACCGCTATTTGTTATAGGCTCCCTGCCCCCGCTTTCTTTTGCTGTATTTATCTAGTGTAGGCTAGAGTCAAAGAAGTAGGGTAGAGTTTCACTCTAAAAGTAGTCCCGGAAGGTGGTGTTTTTCCCCTTAAAAGTAGGTAGGTACGGGTAGGTGTAGTGGAAGTAATGTGTATTTAGTGTAGATTACAGATCTCTACTTATACCTATTGTTTTCCCCTTGATTGAAGAAGTAAATGGATGGACATAGAACCTATAAGCTTCCTAATGTTAATCGGGAAAATTGATTAGAATCTGGTGGGTAAGCTACAGTAAGCTACATTATGTCAGGTAGAGTCAGCTACATAGATGGGAATGGTATTTATTTCTGTGTTGTAGACCCGGCTCCTTAGGTGAGATTCCCTCATTCGATTGATGATTTGGCGTGCCCAATCTTGTAAACTCCGAGCCCTAGCGGCAGATATAGACTATGATTTGATTGAGTTTAATAAGCAACAAAAGCAAATGTAGTTGGAGCAAAGCACGCAGCACCTATTCCGGTTAGAGAGTAAATACGGTTAGAAAGTAAGTATCCCCGCTCCGATTTGACCTAACACCCGCCCACCAACAATAAAAGGCGCACCTCTAGTAAATCGATCATGAATGAGAAATGCGATACCCTGTGGGAATATACTATGCATAAAAAAGCGAGACGCTGGACCCTATATGGTAGATGCTATGCCCCTGCAAAACGGAACGTAGACTGAACGACTGAACGCAGCGGCTAGACCATAATTCTCATAAAGTATGTCGTCTACAGTACCGTGGCTACGCGTCTGTCTAACCGAGTAAGGTTAAAAAGGTGTAATTCTGGCTCTTCAACTGGAGGCTCCATATCAGATAACCATGCTCTATCGCCGTCTATGCATCTCCGTATATTCCGGGCTTAGTTATTACGTATATAGAGGGCTTATTTATATGGAGGCCTTTCCCTCCGAGTGGAAACAACATAGGCATCGGCAAAGACAGATGTAGAGGTGGGCACAGAGGCCGGAGCAGGAGCAAAGCCACTAACAGCAGATCGAGTTACGGATGAAGTAGAAGTCATGAAAGCAAAACCAAGAGCAAAACCAAAGGCCGGAGCAGAGGTGAAGGCGGCTAGAGTGAAGGCAGAGTCACCTAGAGTGGAATCAGATGGATCAACAGAATCAACAACAACTGCTTCTTCGACTGGATCAACGTACTCTGCAACATGTGCCTGGCGGGTGCTTTCACAAGGTAAGGTGAACTAAAGGCAAATGTACATAAGCTTATTACTTCTTTCATCTGAGACAGAATTTGGCTCAGGCAAATCACCCTTATAATTGGGCGGAAACACTATTACCTTATTTAGTCAATCCGGTGGCTCAGGTTCCTGCGCGGGATCCACAAATGCTATATCCTTAGGCGCAAGGTTCTTTAGGTACGGTGTTACAGTCTCGGGCCCAAGCTCAGGTGGAGGCGATGGTATAAAAGCCTCAGAGACGCGTGCCCTATAGTAGGAATTTGTTGGTAAAACCCTATAAGACTAAAAAACTGCTACGCGGCTGAATTCCGAGCGTAGTTCCTTAGGGTAAAAGTGGGGGTGGTAGGTATTCAAAATGGTATCATGCTTATGGGGTCCTTTAATATAGTAGTGACAATTACTTCCTCTGTGCTGCCCCTGTAATGGTATCAATCCATTGTTAAGCCCCTGCGAGACTAATAAAAGTCATTTGGGTAGCGTTACTTGGATCCTTGCATCCTGTGTGTGTTCTATTATAGATACCTACGGTCGAGTAAAGTGTAAGTTGGGTGATAGAGATCTTTTAGGTATAAGTCCTACTAGTGATAATTGTAGTAGTATTGGTATCATACCTTGTGGTAAGAGTCTCCTACTTGTAGCTAGTAAAGGGAAGTCTAGTTGGAGCTTAGTCCTCCTCTTGTATCTTCAAGGCGACTGCTGTAGCCTGTAAATACAGAGTAAATCTAGGGTTAGTAGTGGGTAAAGCGTAGGGTGTCGATGGGTCAGTGGAGATTACAGATCTCCACTTAGACCTTATTAAGATGTGCTTGCTGGGTGGGAGTTTAGTTTTAATCGAATGGGGCCTGATGGGAGTAAATGTGCTGACTCCGCTCAATTGGTTCTATTGCCCCGGTTACCAATGAAACAGTTAGCATCCTTTTATTAGAGTGTAAGTTACCCAAATTCCCATTACGCTTATAGTTGCATCCTGGCTCCAGGTTCAATGCTATATAGTGTAAGAGGTTATCGGGTCTGGGTTTTGAATCCAGTAGGCTAAGCTTAGTTCGGTGACTGAGCATGCGATTGGTCTGAAGGTCCTGTTCCAATCTTATCATGATCTCGTGCAAGTTACGCTCCCTGCCCACCTTTTGAGCTCCTTGGTAGTAAGCTTATAGCTGCCCTTCCACGGTGCTCATTGCGCCTATGAGCTCTTGGATGCTGGTATAGTGGAAACTCAATAGCTTGTGCCCCACCCAATGTGACTCGACTGAGACTCCGATTCACCGCGCATACATCCTATCTAAATCTAGTAATTAATTCATAAGTCGATACAGTAAAGCCAGCAGAGGGGATCGATGCAATCTGAAAAATAGATCTACACCTATCCCTTAAAATAGTAGTTTCTGGTCTAGTCCCTTGTCTATAGTCCTACCTAGTTTTGACCCCTTCTCACACCTTTACCTTGTTCTAGTCCCTTCCCTTTACCTTGGCTCACCCGGTGCCGAGATTCATAACCCATTGAAGCAGCAGTTCGAAAGTTCGAGAAGCGATTTTGTTGACCCAGAATCTGTAAATGATCTAGCACCCGTTGATTCAGCAGTTGAACCCCCTTGACCCGGAACCACTAATGGTAGGGGCAGCGGCACAGTAAGCATCCAAACAAGCACCCCCTCCAGATCGAAAGCCAGCAATTGAAGATTCAGTTCCCATTCGAGAGCTTCCAGCAGCAGTTGAAGATCGATACCGAGTAGCCGTTAGGATGGATCAGATCGAGTGGACCTTGCTTACTAGCCTATCCTATCGATTCGCTCCGCATGCACAAAGCAAGCCGTGTAAAGATAGATCTCCAGACCGAATTCCAAGTGCTCAAAGAAGTGTGTTAGATGTTCAAACGTATCATTCCTTTATAGTCTAGATCCCGTGCACAGTATCGGGGACCTATCAATTTGATTGAAAAAGAACGGATATTTATTTCCCCTTCGAGCAATTAAGTATGAGACACACAGGCGAGCCAGAAGAAATGCATACAAAGATCCCCTTATAGGTAGGGCCTAACGCTTTGATAGGGAGTAAGCCGGTCCATAGCGAGCGGAGTACCTTGCACCGCGCGTGAAGAATGTAGATAGATCCCTTTGATAGGTTGCAGAGACATAGTAAAGAAGCAGTGAATTAGCCGGTTTACCATGTCTCACCACCCGTTTTATAATATTGAATATCGCAATAATATCGCCCAGTTTCCATGCCAGTGCCAGCTTGCCTAACATTTATTCCATACAGGTCAATTCGTATTGGTCCGCCAAACCAATCCATTGAACCAAACTAATTCATAGCTCCATTGACGTAAACCTACATTCCCAAGGCCCAGATGCAGCTGACCGAGCGAGTTTACTTTGCAGCATCCCTTCAGGGTCCAGATAGAGATCGAGACCCATGACCAGAGCCTGTTTTAGATCCTCCAAATACAGATTTAGATCCTCCAAATACAGATCTAGTGAAATTGGTTCCAAATCCGGTTGGAGGTGAAAATCGAGTAAAAGCACCCTGTGGGTATGTTCATCTTTGGTTAGGGGGTGATAACATTTATTTGAAATAACTTATGTTCCCCCGTGGTTAAGTTTACCGAGAAGCAGTTACGGTGCTAGTCGCAGCTTTCCCTTGTACGGTTCTATATCCAAAAGTGGAGCCTCCAGTAGCTTATTCAATTGCATATCCATATTCTGTTGATCCAGTCATAAAAGGGGCAGCAGGAGGAAGTGAAGATGGCATTCCTTCCAGATTGTAAGGACATAGCGTATACCCTCGTACAGTCTTTTTCAATGTCTATAGCAGTTTGCCCGGTCTCAGTCCCAGGTTACTCAGTAGAGGAAGCGGTAGCTCGTCTAGCATCCATTCCATTTTGAAACGTAGTTCGGGATCGAGCAGTAAAGGCAGCTAGCGTGTAGGCAGCAAAGCAATAAACATTCGAGACCCCTACAGCATACCCGCTAGTCCTAGCTTCCCTTCGCCCAGATTAATATACATCCGTTGAAGAATCAGTTTACTTCATTTTTACCTTTTTCACTCTTAAGGAGTCTCGCTAGAGCACTGAGCCTTAGCAGTAGGGGAAGAAGCATCACCAATTATGAGTGAAATAGGAAGAGCCCAATAGGGATGTGGGTAGTGCCTGAATAAATGATATATTCAAAAATGCTACTCAAACTGACCATCCTTATAACGAGTGCCTGTTACAAGCGAATCCATGTATGTGCTACCTACCAAGACCAACCGAGCACCGTACTAACTTAACTAACCTAGGCACGGACCGGGTTCTCTCTGTGCCGGCCAAACACCACATCTTTATAACGAAGATGCGCAGGTGAATCTCGCGGGTGACTCTATCTATGGTTGGACCATCTATCTTGATGTGAGCAACTCCTCCAGCGGACTATAATTATAGCGTAAAAACGCAACGTCCCGGACAGACTATAAAAAGTGTATACCACCTACCGGGCTATCAATCCAAAACACGAGCTACGCCCCGTACATAGGAAGAAGTAAGGCAGGGGGAGTTTAATCTGCACCAGTAAAAGAAACAGTTGACCAACTATCAGTTTGAGTTTATTCCGTTCCAGATGCAATTGATATAGTTCACCCGTTGATTTAGCAACAGAGCAAGCACTCGAGTCAGCAGCATCAAAGCCAGCGGTCCCACCTTTCATCGATTTATCAATGAAACATTGATAGGGGTCGTGGTTGACCTTTACTCAGTTTATTCAGTTGGTGGAGTTGAACCAGCAGCATCAAAGTAAGCACCAGGTTCAATTGACCCCGCCAAGGCACGCACCAGTTCCTTCACCACCAGTAGATCGAGATCGATACCTAGCCTTTTCTATTGATCCCTCAGTAAATGATCCAGGTGCAGAGGTAGTTCGAGATACGGCGGGAACACTCCCTTATGATCTGGGAACAAGAGCTTATGTCGGAATATCAATAGCTATCCTGCTATCCATCATCATGCGAACATGCGACGCTACGCCCCGGACATCTCATAACATTAACATCTGGTTACGCGCTTAGAGATGGACAGAGATAGGACATAGCAAGCTACCAAACCTTGCTTTAATGGCCATTTCAATTTCTGATCGACCTACGTTTGGGTATCTTTACGACATATGACCGTAGACCGGTTCTTCCGTTGGATAACTGGTATTGGAATGTAGCACCTGGTGAATAAGGATCGGAATTTCTTATAGGAATTGGTCCAACATCGGAACGTATCATTAGTGAATCGGACTTGATTGATCTCATTTATTGGTAGATCGTTTCGGTGCATGGTATATAACTGAGCTCGTTGGTTTGCAGCATGGGCGTTTAAGCCCAGTGGGTGGTGCGCGGGAGCAATGCGCGATCTACTTACTGGCATTAGGACCCCGAACGTATAAGCCCAGTGAAGCTCGGTAATAACCTTAATAGGATTAGGCCTAGGTTGCGCACAGTAAGCTGATGATGGGATCCGTAGCGAAACTCTATTGTCGCATACAGGGAATGGGTGGAGGAACCGAACTTGCCCTGTTACGAGCGGAACCATTGGACGGTCGGTTTGGAACACATCGGAATCCTGCCTGTGTCTCCGGAGCAAATGCGCTTGGCGATCGGGAATGCTTGCCTTGGTGAATCGGCGATTGGTATCTCGCTCAGGGTCGGTAGCTATGCGACTGGTGTTGGATCGATCGACATCAACTGAGACTGGATATAGATCTGCGGGATCCACTTTTGGCCTTGGATTTCCAATGAATTAAACCGGAGAATCCGCTACGTGGTAAACTTTATCCGCATCTATATATATGATGCTGGTGGTTCGGAATTTAGAACCGTGCGAAGCGAACCTGGGACTGTAACTGGCGATGCGTGCTGCTACCTATGGCCTATGCCTATGTGTCCTTTGGTTCTTATGGCTCTCGAACTGCGACTGACACATTTACTGGTTCAAGTTAATCAGCTCAGGCAACTGGAACTGGAAGGGATGCTCCTGCCTTTGTATCGGGGGGTAATAGGAGAACTGATTCAGAATCAATTGGTTAAACAAGTGCACTTCTCTCCTGTCCCATGATATGCTCTTTGCTAGTCTGACCTTGGAGCTGCCTACTTCTCTAGGCGCATAGCTTAGATGGGCAGTGGCCACGCGTTCTACTGTTGCTGGTCAATTGTTTCTTAAACTCAGTCAACTCAATCAACCGAATCAAATGCAACTGCTGCTATTGGCACTCGAACTATAGGGAGGATGGTAGCATGGACAAAGGTAGCAAAGAAAGTTATGGGTTTTCGCAGACACAGCTCCAAAATCACTAGATCGAGATCGATACCCATTCGTAGTAGGCGTAGATCCGGTTCTAAGCACAGATCGAGATTTAGACAAAGACCCAATCCTATTAGTTGGGCTACTGGGACTGGTAAGCAACTGGATCATCAATCGGTTAAAGGTAAACAACATGAAAAAGGCGTAATAGTCTGCCTTGTATTCATCAATGAAGAAAGCGTAAACCCCTAAGGAATGGGTACGGGGAACGGGGAAGAGATGGGAGGGATCCAAGTACCTGTTATTTGATGCAACCGCACATGAGGTAAAACCTGATAATATAATTATATATCCGCTATTGATTCATAAAAGCAAACCGAATTTCTACTTATAGCAGACAGATAGCAATCAATAATGAACCAATTAATGAGCTGCAAAGGTAGTGGGAGTTTTTCAATTAAATAGGTAATACGTGAGCGCTATCTGAATGGTGTTGGTTGAGGCGAAAGAGGCCAAATGAGAGGCCTTGGAAGCAGCAGCAGTAAGAATAGCAGCAGCATTAGTACCCGCCCTAAGGTTAAAAGCAGTGGTGTGGTGGGTGGGATAGGCTAGATACGGAGTCTTTGGGTCGGTGGGAATAATCCAGCGGAATAATCTCCATGGGAGCTCTATCTCTATAATCGCTATATTCTCCTCCCCTAGGCTATTACTCCGCTGCTAATACAACAATGGGAAGAGGATATAGGGTAAATCATAGATGTAATTATTCTCCATATTTATTTCCACAACAATGGGGAATAGAGAAGATAGGGGGATAGATTGGGAGGGGAAAGAGGTTCAATCTCCATCCCATTGGCTAAAGCCCCTCCCTGTAGCAGCATAGATTCTTGGCATCAACTCTTTTAATTGCCTCTTGGGATCGACTAGCAGCATCAATTCCTGGCATCGATTCTTGTATGAATCCTGGGCACTTATAGAACAAGAAGAACTTCTAGCTGCACAAACCAGAGAGAGAGCTTGCTTCATCATAGGTTCATTGAACCTAGTGGGCACTAACAACCACCTTCTATCTATGGGTCATCGAACTCGACATCATCCATATCCACTTCTAAAGAGATGCTAAGCAAATATGTGTTAATGTTGTTTTCTGTTTAGAACATAGAAAATTGATACAAATTGGGTGCAAGGGGCGGAAAAAAGGCTGCACTCTAATAAGTAATAAGAGTATAAAGTGCTAGTGTCCGTGGAACTTACTTTCTTTGCACTATGGACTATAAAGCGGATCTAAGTGTCTTTCATGCAGAGAAATGGGATACACATTATTAATACACCTATGTATTAGCAGCAGAGTAGCTTAGGGGAATAGAGCCATTTTATTAATAGTCCGGCTATAGTGTGCCCATGGAACACCACCTACAGCTAAGACAGCAAGCAGTCTAAGGCGGAAAGTGCAAGTACTTACTTTACAGAAGACAGACTACACTACCTAACTACTATATATTTTCTATTGTATTTTATTTATTGTTTGTTACAATGGCAAAGTGAAACGTAGATATGCGACACGTTAAGTTCCAGACTTGTATTATTACATTATTACTAGACTTCTATGTGGATAGTGGATTGCATTGATTATTCCCCTTACGGGCTGATTCCTCCCATTGGAGAACTGCTAGGAGGAGGACCTCTCCCATTATGGTGGATTAGCGGGCCTAGCGGATTATAGCTCCCATGGGTTATTCCCATTGACTTAGCGGAGTAGCCTCTATCATTTGTATTCTTTGCTTCATCGGTTCCCTTTCCTTTGGCATCTCCTCTGCGGCCAGCAAGCATCAGTGTACTAATCCAAGATGAGGCAGCAGAGTTTTCAAAGGCTAGTCCCACCAAGGAGTGCCAGGAAGGTCCCTCGGTTCACAGAAAGACAAAGAAGACATATCAAATAAAATCCTGACCCGGTTATGGAGCTAACTATTAAAATGAAAGACGATTATCCAAGATAAAATCCCACGTACCGAACGAGAATGGAACAATTGAGAGTCAGTTTTTCTTCCCATCCCCATCGGATTCGTAAAAATTGGGGATCTATCACGCACGTTTCGCATGATATCCCCCAATTCAATTTTGATGAATCCAATCTTTCATTGGCGGACATAACATATATGGATACATCTACATATATGTACCTAGATACAGATATAGAAATATACAGATACACATCTATCTCCATATCCGTATCTAGATAGATATATATCTACATCCACATATAGATGTTCCATACATCTATATCTATCTATTTAGATATCTCTATATCTATGCAGATATAGATCCATATCTATACAGATCCATAGATATCTACACCTATATACCTATACAGATGGAAATAGATACCTGTATCTATCTCCATATATCCGGATAGATATATAGATGGATAGATACAAAGTCTATCCATGAGCGACTCCGATCAAAGGTAGTAGTTGTTCCGGCCACGTTCGTTCCTGCTCCGAAGGGGAAGGTTCGGATCTTTCAATCTTATGTCGTGAGGGATGTGACCTATGTCAGGTCCATAAGATACCACAGCTTTCGGTGTTCTATGATTGACCTCCGAGTAATGAGTAGGTAGTTCGATTCCTCTGATTCTGATCTTCCTGGTGTCGCAATAAGGGGATTCAGAACAATAAGTTGAATCGCTACATGAATTTCCGTTATTAACAATAAGACTCATTGTTCGAGTAGGAATCCGGTTTTTTCCGTTCCTTCTCTTCAATAATAGTAAGAATTCGGAATGATACGAATTTCTCTTCATTTTGTTGTGCTCGGCGAATAAGCTGCCTAAGCATACTCCTTCTGATCTAGAGGGATTTATCCTCTCTAAGTCTTTTTCTTGCATGGAAGAACGCAACTGTTGCGAAAACCAGGATTTTGGTAGGAGGCGGCACCCTTTTTTTTTCTCCAGTAGGCGGAACCATCTTGTTTTGGTTCTTCTCCACATTCTTTCCGGGTGATCTGGAAATTTTCCCGCTATTTTATTTACTGATATTTCAATATGGGAATATTTCCTCACTTTTCTCCCCATGGTTCTGACATAATTATCTTCAATAGATATTGGATCACCGCGGGACACTTTAGAACGAGTTATGTTACCCATTTCATTATTCGCACGAATCTTTCGGTGACTTATCGGCTGCCTCGCTTGAGGAATAGTTTCACGGAAATGGAGACGAACCGGGATGACGTCCGATCTTGTTTCTGGATTGAGTGGAAAAGGTATATGTGAAGCTCGTTCTGTCCCTCCGTGCATCTCTGTGATGGGTAAATTTCCATGAGAAAGGGGCGACTTTCGTATGGCTTGTAATTTTATGTAACTGTGAAAATTCTGTCTCGGAGAAAGATTTTTCCTAATAGATCTTCTCTTGCTTCTCGATCTTCGGGGAATGCGGCGTTGTATTCTTGTCAGTTTTTTGTTCCGAACATTTTCTGGAGGTGGACGACGAGTTTTAGATCTTAATGCGGGCGTATCTCGCTGGATCGGTCTTTTGAATTCACCGCATCGCGTATAACGGGAATCGGACCCATATCCTCTGCTGCTTCATCGGATGATTTGCTAGACCTATATCTATCCGCCTTTTGATCTCGAAAGGGTGTGATGAATGGATAATAACCCGCCAGCGTCGAGTGTCCTCTTCCTATCACTCCGGGAGATATCTTCACCCAACCCAGTGAGTGGTTAAAGCCGCTTGCTTAAGGCCATCGGGAAAGGTAAAACTAACTATTAGCAACGGGAGAGGGCTTGTAGCCCCCCCCCTCTCCCCCCGGGTCCTATTTCGTCTCCGGCCGGGAAAACCCCAGCCAGATGGGAGAGATGCGAAACTCTTCCATATCATATACGGTTATTAAATAGTTTCGTACAGGTAGGTTTCTTACTTCTTCGGCATTTCCAATGTTTTGAAATGGACCCGTTTCAAAGTAAAGTGTGGTAACCGGCGCAGCATAGCAAGCAAGGCGGGCGATACAGCGCCAGCCAGTGGGCGCTCTGGAGTCTATTGCCCCAGTTAGTTGTTCGCTATTGGGCTGATGCGAGGGTTCTATGTATCCGAAGAGCTGCTGTGACATCCCCTTTAGAGGCGGGAGGGAGCGGCCGGCAGGTCCCACCAGATCCTTCATTCGCCCAGGTGGCTACGACGAGGGTATACCTGATCCCTATCACCAGGTGGGTGATGCGGCAGACGAGACGAGCAAATTTTTTGCATTATATGTTTTTACATTCTTTGTTTTGCCCTGCGGATAGGAAATTATCGTCTATCTATCCCACCCAGCCCTTAATGAAATCCGATCGATGGGTCAACGGATATACGAACGGTACCAGCTCCAACTCCTCTGTCCGTTTGTGGTTGTGCGGACCCACCCTGACTGATAGGATGATGTGCCGACCTGGGTAGAATTCTACCCTGCTTGGACAAGAGGTCCGAATAGCACTGGTCGTGGATACGTCCCTAGTAAGTAGCAGAAAATGCCCGCAAGTGGCCTCACAAAAAAGATGTCTATTCGCGATGCTTCTTCATGTTCCAGGATCATTCTATCTCTTCACCGGTTGTTAGATCCGATAGGTAGCTGGCGTCAATAGGATAGGTCCGCCTATAACGTGTAAGGGCCTTGCCATGCCTTATGTAACGAAGGATACACCTGGAAAGTCCAAAGCCAGGAAAGTATTGAAATAGCCCAGGGAAGTCTGGGACATGGCTTAAAAATAAGTTATTGAAATAGACTCTGAATTGACGTACGAAGTCGCTCGACCATCGGGAGAGGAATGCCGGGCACTGTATCAGATAGGTCCGCCTTTCCCGAATGGGTGGGAGGGCCGGCCTACCTATTTGAGTGAATATAGACCATATCAAGTCTATGAAAAAAAAGAAAGCTTTGACTCATCAAGGTTCTTCAATTGAATGGTCGGACCTTCAGACTTTTAAGTATTTCCACATTATAATAGGTCCTTTGTCCCTCACTACGTTGAAGGACTTATGGATGACTCCTAAGGATTTCTCAATATCCAGTGGGGAATTATCGAATTGGGAATTTAAGAAATTGCTAGATCATTCTATTAAGAATGTTCTACTCACTTTTAAGATAAATAATATACTAGGGAAACTTAAGCCTTATAGCCTTATAGTTTCTTCTGAGAAAGAGGGGAAAGGTATATTGTTTAATGTCCTTGCAAAGTTCACTGATTCTTATCCACCTAGTGATATTAGATGGATGCTCGAGAATATTTATCGAGAACCCTATTCTTATCCGCCGAGTGATTGTAGATACAAGCTACAGAATCTGTATCTAGATCCCACCACATTTCCGATTGGAGTTTGGGGACTTGCAGACTGGGATTATGTTCTTCAAACAATGATGTTGGAAGATCCATATATACATTATGATGTATCCCCAGAAGATTGGCCCTCTATAATAAGAATCAATAAGCTTATAAAGATAATGAGGGGGGAGCTCTGATAGGGTTCGAATGAAGCTTAATAGTCAAGTGCAAAGAATGCTAATTTACCTTCGTAATTTCCATTTCTGTTCCTCCTTCAATCCCATTCTTTTGGTTTTTCCATCCAGGTTTTTTCCATCTCAGGCTGGATGGGTGGAGGCACACAATGGGACGGGGTTGGTGTTGGACCAACGTGGTGTGTGATGCCTGAGATGGAATGTCCTTAGATGCTAGAAATGAGCGCTACCTGGAAAGTCAATCAATCCCTCTCCTTTCAGTAAAACAGAATTCCAGCCTTAACCAGGACATGAAGAGGGCAAAGGCAAGGTTTGAGGCCCTTCTCTTTGGGGAATTTGCATTCATATTATATATGTTATTATGCAAGGCTCCTGCCCCTAAGCCTTTAAGGAACTAGAAGCCTTACCCTGAAAGGGGACTACTGATAGATACTCAGTCTTACTGTATCAGAGGATCGATACTCAGTCTTACTGTATCAGAGACTCAGTCCTACTGTATATTTGCTATAGCCTCCACCTCTAAGTTAAGTTTGGGGACACCCGAGCTCATAGCCTCCACGCAGTTGACACCAAGGGAACACGATCGATTGCCCTTATATATAAGTCAAGACGATCGATTGACTGAACGATCGATTGACTGAACGGTGGACACCTGAGCTCCCGGATGTGTATGGGCCTCCACGCAGTGGACACCTGAGCTCCCGGATGTGTATGGGCCTCCACGCAGTGGACACCTCAGTCAAGTTGTGTCAAGTTGTGTCAAGTTGTGTTTCCTTTCAGTCAAGTTGTGTCAAGTTGTGTTCCCTTTCTGTCAATCAATCGACCTAAGAAGGAGGGTCAGTAAGGATCGTGATTTTGAGACTATTTCTTATATCTATTAGGGCCTTAGTTATGTTGAGGCACAATAGATCTATTGACCACCTCCTCAACAACTACGGTAAGGGCTTCAGGGGTCCGGCCCTCGCGCTCAGCATTCTGCTAGCTTGTGTGACCGAACGCTTGTGTGTCTGGCTAGTAAAGGGATGCCCCGGAACGGGTAGCCCTTTACGATAGGTCTTCTAGTTATTGATGGTGCTACCTCTGCCTATTGAAAGGTGCTAGTGCTGGTGCTAGGTAAGTAACTCGCTCTGGATCTATCTAGCTGGTCGAATCTACCGAAACTGATCCTTCAGCACAACGATAGCACCTCTCACCTAGCCATCCCTACTCCCTCTACTCCTAGCTGTTGCCTATCTCCCCAATTCTACACTTCAGAGCCTTAAGCCTCTCCTTCCTCTTCTAACAAGGCTCCTTAACTGTTCCGTGGTTTTAGCTCTTCGAACTAGGCAGAGAAGAAAGGCACCCCTTAAAGTAATATAAATAAATGTAGAAATCAGGTGTCAAACAGGTAATAAGGGTCAGGTCCAGCCTGCTAAGCTCTCAATCTAGAAGAGAAAGTAATCCCTTGCCCGTTGCTTCTGTTCTAGACTCCTTACTGGGTACTGTTTGTTCTCTGGCATGCAACTCTATCCAATCTCTTTCCGCTAAGGTGAGGGACTGAATGGATAGATTTTGAGGAGAGCCAGATCCATGATTCCATCTACTCTCGCCTACCCTCACCCGCACTGATTCATGGGCAGCAGCACCACTAGCTTACTTGTTGAGTGAGAGTTACAAGCAGCAAGCAACAAGAGGAGCTAGAGAGCAGCAACCGATATGGTTCGTTGGTCAAGCTAGAGAGCAGAGCGATTAGGCTGTGCACCTCGAACTTACTGCCTTATCAACTACCTCGACAGAATCTGCTATTGAACCACCTGAATCAATAGGTTATGCTGGTCCTGGATCTTTCTATGCTTCTCCTGCACTACTAATAATAACAATGCTGCTACACCTGCTGGTTTTTCGACTGGATCTACTGCTCTAGCCCGCTTCTCCTGCCTTGGGTTTCGATCTGGCCGCGACTAGTGGGGAAGTGAGGTTGCTGGTACTGGATCAACTGAGTCAACTGTCTAATCGACTGCTGCTTCTCTAGTCTTTGCTCTTGGTGTTGCTTCTTCTGTCTCTATAACTGGATGCTCTTTCTTTCTTGCCAAGCGCTAGTTCAATCAATGATAACAACGGGCCAGAGCGAGGGCGAGAGCCTTACCCAAGCAGGCTGACAAGATAGAGAAGAATCCAGTTATAGAGACCCTGTAGCAAGAGAGATAAGGCAGTGAGAGTTCAGGCTGGTGTCTAAGGTAGGGCTCATCAATCCCACCAATGAATAAGCAGTTGAACTAGCACTTCCAGCAGCAGTTGAAGGAACAACAACATTCCCAGGAGCATTATAAATAGGACCTTCCCAGGAGAAAGATCATTTCAGAGGCATTCTTATATCACTTGGTAGATCCAAGTCGGTCTATTTCGGGTTCACTCGGAGCTAGGGGTCAAGGATATAGGTTAGATTGTATAGGTGGAAAATTGAGAGGGTCTAGGTTCGATGTAGAGGGTAGAGTTCTCAGTAGGGTATAGGGTATAGTTCGAGGGCTAGGTTCCTCCGTATAGGGAATATTTCGAGGAATAGTTCGAGGGTTGAGTTCTATGTCTGGCTTGTAGAGGCTATGTCTGGCAGCTATGACTGGCACTGACTACCGGCTATAAGCAATGACCACTGGCACTGATGGCGCTATTGATAATGTGACCACCACCTCCTCTTGGCGATGATCGACTACCAACTATCAGCATCAAGTGTATAAACTAGGATCGACAGCATCGAGTAGCATATCGACTCTTGGATCGAGTACGGGCATCTAACACGTGGCAGTGACTCTTGGATCGCCTCTTGGATTGAATCCCCTGTAATTAAGTGATCGACACCAATCATCAAGTGATTTATACCTGGATCGACTAAGGGTAAAAAAGCTAAAAACCTATTTATACTGGTTATTCCTAGCCTGTGCTCAATCCATATATGTACCTGGGTCCTATTTCTCTGTAACCGGTGTTTTTATCAGTTCCCGTAGCTTGTTCCTGGGGCGTTAAGCGGGGAGTAGCGGTAAATATAAAAGGTTCAAAGTGCCAACCCAAGCACAAACATATGATAAGGCAGGGGGTAAAATAGATGAAGTCCAACTTTTCTAGGCGTTATTCATTGATGGGCATAGCGAGAGCTTTTTCTAAGCTTTATTGCCTTCTTCGCTCTGTATAGAATTGGGAGGGTGAGCCATAGCTGAGGGATATATATATATATATATATATAATATATTATTTACCTTTAGCAGTCGAGTATGGGGGCTCAATCAAAGGTATTGATGCGTCTACCTTTACAGGAGCTCGGTTATTCACAATGTACGGCTCTAAAGGAGTTCCTCAGCCCAAGCAGTTCCAACGGAATAGATTGGAACCGATCCGCAACACCTAGCTGGGCTTTTTAAATAAATGTTTAGCACTTAATAATATGTTTTAAAGAGTGAGTAAGGGTTTAAAGAGTGAGTTAGAGGGCCAACCACTCTGTGACCAAACGAATGAAGGAAGCCCCCCCTCCCCCTACGCTACAACTAAATCTTGCTAACCTGGAAATAGAAGCTATGTTCTTTTCTAAAGTCATATAACGTATATAAGATCGATCCTCCCCGCAGTGCTTCCCTTGTGAACTATAATGGTTAAAACTGTTTATCCATAATTATGGCAGCAGAATCTCGCAACCATGTTCCCTTATAAACCGGGCGTGCTATATTCAAATTAATCCATTTCTATTTCTGATCAGTTCGGAGCGGCTCTACACCGGAATTCATAACTATTCCTTATTCCTGGTCCAACCTGCCCCAACTAGAATAAAGTGTATGGGCGGGGCGAACTGCCCATTCCTTCGGTTGGACAAGGAAAGCCTGCTACTAGAGACGTAGTAACACATGTTAAATAGAAGCATGCTACGGATCTAGACCGACACATCTATCTTTACCGTGGGGGGGGTTGTTAAATAATTCCATGGTGGTCCAGCCTAGCTAAGATGTTTATTTTGTCCCTTCCATGGCGGGCCTACCTATTACTCCATTCGGGGTGGGAATAAAGAGGAGCTAATTGCTGCGGTGCTTATTTACTCGATCAGTGCCTTTGAAAGAAAGATATAAGTATACTATACTACTGACTGACTGAGGATCAAATAGGGGAGTAGATGGGCGAACCAAACCAATCAAAGGTTGCGTTTGCCTAATATCCACATTATCTTTGCCCCCCCCCTTCATTAAAACGTATTCTTCGCACCTTATTCCGGTTTCAGCCCCAAAAGTTTGTTCAGCTGGCTATTTTTCCCTAATATAATTTGAAGCAGATCAATCGCCCACCCAATCCTTGTTTTTATATAATAAATATTGAGCAAGCACTAGGCACTGAGCGTCAATCATCTCCTCTGGGAAAGGTGGTTGTTTATGCACCTTACCCGGTCATCCCATAGAATGATGAATGAGCCTGCCCCCGCCTACTATATAAAATATAAAGGTTCCCCCCGGTGTTGATAGAAATATGTGAGCTCAGCATAAAACCAGAAAAGATGGTCCGACATGTGGGGTGGGATGCTTTTTATCATTTGCTACCCGTTCCAACGCTAGAGGAAAGTACCCATCGACAGGCCTGGACTGCTTGCTCATTGACCGGACTGCTGATCAATCAGAATAGGGAGTGTTCTCAGAAATTTATAAGAGGGAGATGCTTTCAAAGTGGGATTCAAAAAGTTTTGAAACTATTCATTGTGGTTCCGTAGCTAGCTCTGATCTCCCAGTTCACTACTGGAGGTAGGATGCTTTGTCCAACCAAAGGAATGGGCATTTATTTGCATGATCGACTATAATCTATAGACGTGTTCGGGTGCTCATTACCTGTGGCGGAGGGAAGAAAGAAAAGCTTTATTGAGTTGCTTGCTCCACGCCCTTGCTGGCATTAACAGAAACATGGCTGGCGGATTGCTGGCCGATGATGAGCCCGGCTCTCCCCACGCCCACCCTGCGATTGGTTTACATTGGCATAGTTGGTCGACCGCAATTTTAATAAAGGTTTTTTTTGTCATCCGTCCCTAGTGAAAAGAAATCATCGCTGCCCTAATCTCGGTCTCGGGAACTTAGGCAGCTCGGCATTTGTTAGAATATAAGAAAGTAGAAGGGGGGGGGTTTGGGGATGTTTTATGTGGGTGAATATGGTTATCGGTTCGAACAATAGAGGGTTATCCCTTTAAGAAACAATAGAGGGTTTCTTTCCGGTTGGGTGGGAATAGATCATATAAGTTTCGGGTTATGGAAGGGTTAGGAGGGATGGCGAGCCTTACATTAGGAGGATGAGGAGGTAAGGGGGTTATACTCTTTTTTATCCTTCCTTTATCCTGTAGGGTTATCCCTAATAAATAGAGTTTTTTTGGGGGGAGCTAGCTATTAATTAGAGCAGATATAAGTTCGGGCAATTCGGGAACTCTTTTAATTAGGTACCCAATTAAGTCACATCTCCATTGGAGTTAGTTAGCTGGTTACCCTAATATATCTTTAATCGGGTCCATATACTCATATATAATATAATAGTCACATATACTTATATAAAATATAGTCTTTAATCCTATTTTTTATCTCTGTTTCTGTGGATCTATCTATATAACGATCTATTCATCTATTTAGCAATAATTCAAACAATACCTGGCATAGGCATAGTTATTAATCATCGACAACGGGCATAGCTCTTACCAAATTATAAAGTAAACCGGGCAGGCATAGCGATTCTGGTTCTGGTTGTTCACCAAGGAAACAAAGGTATAGACCGGGCAGAGCTTAAGTGCATCAGGGTTAGTTTAGGGGAGGGAGAGGAGATAGGACCAACTTCGGGATCAGAGCACAGTAGAGGAGAGGAAAGGGTTGTTAGTTACGCCTCGCCTTATTATTATTGGTTAGTTCCCCAACGTTTCGGAACGGTTCGGAGAGTGCAAGGGGTTGTGTAGGAGAGTTAAGAGTTAGTTACCGATAGGAGAGGAGAGCTTAGTCCCGTTCGGATAGGAGAGGATTTGAGAGGAACGGGCCAGATAGGAGAGCATAGGACCAACTTGGGTTGGGATCCGAGCACAGAACAGGGCGGGGACAGGGGCAGCAAGGAAGCCCAAGCATTAGTGTTATCAAGGGCGAAGCCCAAGCCGGGTTAGTCCCCCCCTCATTGGTATTGGTATACGGCACAAGGAAGAAAATAAAGGATGGGTTAAAGGCAGCAGGATAAAAGGCAGGCAGCAGGGTTAATGTAAGTATACGGGGTCCAATACAGGGTCGAAGTAGATAGACAGGAAAGGCGAAAGGATGGCTTACAGGCAGCGGTGTGAAAGGAAAGTATACGGAAAAGGAAAGGAAATGAAGGAACAACTCACCACTACAACAGAGCAACAGCAGAGAGGAGAGGAAAAAAGGAGGAGTCTAGGAGGAGAGGTTTGTTTGGATTGTTCACGCGCATGAATACCTACCTATTATTAACTGCATCTTACCTATTTATTAACTGCATCTGGATTACCTATTACTTATTGAATCCTCCCAGCCAATGGAGTGAGGTTTACTCCCAGCTCATTTAGGTGTTCAAAGCACAGATTAAAAATTAATCACATCTATTCCTAGAAAATTCACTATAAAATTCACTTTTGGCAACCGGATCTCTCATTTCCCAGTTGATCCATAGACAGATCTTTTCACGTTCTTCAGACATCTTAAAAGCGAAGTTATCATCGAGGACCCATTCTGATTTAAAACCTCCGAACGAGTGAAGGGAAGTCTGAAGGGTTAGTGTAGGGCAGAGTCATGGGTTAGTTCCCGATAGGAGAGCTTAGTCCGGGTCAAATTGGAGAGGATGCATGGATGGATTTGAGAGGAACGGTCCCGATAGGAGAGGATAGGAGGGGAATAACAATGCCCATAAGACAAGCTAATAAGACAAGCCAGCCAAAAAGCCAAGCTAATCTGGTCTAACTTTGATCCAATCAATAAAACTGCATGATCGGTTAGGTTGCACCTTCCCTTCTAATTGGTAAGCCTGCATGTAAGGTGAAGCCCCCCTTATCTGTCCAATGAAAACCAATCTAATTGAGGAAGTCATGGTTTCAATGGTGTGGGTGTCTTTCGAGGTATCGGGTTAATGAGAAAGGAAGGATGTTGGGGCTTTCTATTAATAGAATAGGATATAAAATCCTATTAAGAACGGATATAATGAATCTACCTTTCACCAGAGGGATATGGTGAGGGAAAAACCGGAGTTGACCACGGGACGGGCTCCCACACCTTTGCATAGACAAAGGGGGGCCCATTCACGAGGTCTTTGTGAATGGGGAGCTCATAGGAGTTTTCGAAGGGGATCCCTTCGCAGCCCTATCAGGCCGAAGGAACCATCCAATCGCAGCCCTATCCGGCCGGGGCACCAGGGGGTTTCACTATTTCCGCCTTATATTGAGCCCCGTCGGGACGAAGCGGTTAACCCGCGAAGATCGTTCTTGAAAGGTTTCGGAGCCTTTTTCCTAATGCCTCCTCCTTACTCGTGGCGGAAGCGGGAACCAATGGAAGGGCACCCCGATACCGCGTAGGTGTAAAACTCCCCGATACTCCTGAAAACATAAAAAAAGCGTTTTATATCCTAGTTCGCAGCGCATTCCCCAATTTGAAGGAGGGCCAATTCCGGCTCGGTGGACACATTGAGTGGATCCGGTTCCACAAGAGGGCAAGGCGCGAGGACCCGAGGTACCTCACTGGGCAGGAAAAAAACTCCCCCAAAAAGGAGAAGGAGGGGGAAAAAGCTCCAGAGCTCCAGAAAAGCCCCGCGCAAGGGCAGAAAGGGAGCACCCTAATTCAGATTCGAAAGCATTAAACCCTTTCGTCTTTTATTAAGTACGGACATTTCAGTTAATTACGAAAGAAAGTAAGTTCAGAAGGAACGAATAAGGAAATGAGACGACTATTTATTGGACTATTCCATAAACAGATTCTACAAAATTTATCTACACTAATCAGTTTTTATCCATTTATCTCTTATATCGTAGTAACGCCCTTAATAATGGGTTCTGAAAAAGACTTTTCATGTCATTCCCATTTAGGTCCGATTCGGATTCCTCTGCTGTTTCCTCTTCTTCCCGAACCTTTCTCTCGGAGTGATAAAGAAGATGGTACACCCGAATCGTATTCTTCAAGTGCTTATTGCTTGCCAGAAATCCTACTTCTGCAATTGGTAGGTCACTGGGTTATTAGAATAAGTCGTGTTTTCCGTAGTTTTCCCATGTTACAACTTCCGTACCAATTTGATCGATCCGAAATGAATTGGTTAAACATTCCACCAGGGAGCCCGATCTTGACTCTTATGTGTGGTATTCATTCTCGTTCGGCTCTTGGAATCACATCCAGCAGTGGTTGGAACAGCTTGCAAAATCCAACCACTTTACCTACTTTATCGCCCCCAATCGTTTTCCGTACCTCTATCGAAACGGAATGGTTTCATGTTCCTTCATCGATTGGTTATTCCTCTCCGTTCGCATCTCTTTTTCCAATTTCGGTCTCAATTGGTTCACAAGATTCAATGGCCGAGTAAAAAGAACCCAATCGTTTCCAATAATAAGCCTGCCTACGGGGAGCCTGCCTTTTTCACCCACTTTTTTTGATCAGAACCCAACGGAATCACCCCATACGAACGAAATATTGCCAGAAACTAATGTGCTGTGCTGTTTAACCAGTAGCTAAATAAGAATGTGCGGAGGCGGCGGGCAGATCAGACAATCCAACATCATTACAGTCCAAGCTTGTGAGTTTAGGAAGGTGGAGTGCGGCCAGCCATTTGATTGAGGTAGGTGGGGCATGTACATTTATCTGTGCTTATCTGTGCATGCATGGTTTGTATGGCTGATTCGTGTAGGTAGGTAGAATTAATATAGAAAGGGGTGTTCGGTGAAGCGGTTGGCTTTGGAAGGCAGGGAGGATGGTCAAGAAAGGTTTGGAAAGGACAAACAAGCCCGGTCAAAGGAATCCACGCCACGCTCGCTTTATTATATATACGTCCACGGATTCTCTATTCTACGTGTATAATGGATGGAAAAGAGAGAGAGATGCTTTGGAAATGCGGGGGGGTGGGGTAACAGCCGCCCCCCCGCGCTGGTGATGCCACGATCATTGATTGAGCACAGAACCAGCAACGAGATGCTACCAAAATGTTCCGCAATGCAGCCTATTTGCTTGCTTGGACCTGCCTGGGATGGGATATTCCTGCGATCATTCATCCCAGATAGAGCAGCCAGCCCTGCCTTCCTTCATGGCAAGCAAGCTCTCCCACCCAACTTCAAATGGAAAGGGCCCTCTCCTCGTTCCCCACCCCGGCTAACCAAAATAGACCTATCTCTATGAATGAGTAAGAAGGAATGTCGGTCGCCCCCACCTCCCTCTATTTGTTCCTACTAACTGATAGAAAAGGAATTGCTCCGATAAGATAAGCAAGGGAGATAGATATGGAAGATCTATATTCAAAAGATTCCAATCTTTGGTCCTTACCTAATAACAATAAGGAGGGCTCGTAACGAGAAGGTAACTCATAACGAGCGTCATCCCGCATCCTTCACACCCTTCACAGACAGACAGTAGGGCAGTAACCGTTCAGCCTTCCTTCATTCCCTTCCCGGTACCATCCCGTTAACAACTCAGAACGACGGGAAGAAGGGGCGGGCTCGTTACGACTCCCGCCCATTAATTAAGTCGGGCGAGAAAGGGCTTCATCAATCAGGCAGGATATACGGTTAGTCGAGATATCGAGATCGGAACCAGCTAATGAGAGATATTCTAGACGGCCAGCTCGCCCCGCTATCCATTCTTTTCTTTGCCGGCCAACCTACTTCCGTTCTGCTTGCTTATCGTTCGGTCGGGGTACCCACCACCCCATCCCTCACTTGCCTACTGATAGGGATATATACGGACGGTTAGTGTAGTGGTATATATACAATAGGAGAAAGAGCGAGACCTTCCTTCTAGATAGGAAGAACGCCCCCCACCCAGCCATTCCATTTGTTGTTCACCAACCAGCCAGCAAAAAAAACCAGCTTTCATCTCGCTTCGCTCGACCCTCCTCTTTCTCACGCCTTCGCCTCCACAGACAGTCGGTCGGTCCGTCCTTAGTTAGCAGTCTGAACGCCCTTCATATTACCGGGCTCTGCTCTGATCTTATGCTTCCGGATGATCAGGTGTTTTATATATATATATATATATTGAGTATACGCACGCTTTCCAATCCTGTCTACGACCATCCGATTTCGAGGTACCTACCATGGAAAAAAAGTGAATGATCTGATTCCCATTCGCATTCATCACATCATAGGTAGGAAGGAAAGGAGCCATAATCTTTTTTTGCTTCTCCTCTTCACTCACTATTCTTCATGAGAGTCCCCACCCGCAATAAATAAGAGAAGAAAACGCTAATATCAGTATGGTTTGGTGCTAGACTCAAGTCCCGCTTCGATTACGACAGGATGTATGTGGGTGGTGGTTCGCTTTAATCCAACCAAATCAATGTGGTTTGCTCTCGTGACGGTAGGTGGGACGGCAAACAACAGTCCATTTGTGCAAGTGATTGATTGTCTCAATAGCTTGAGAGATCTTTCTTTGCTTTGTAGAGGATCTATCTATACAAAAAAACAAACAAACAAGAGCCAGGACGTGGGTGGAATATGCCGAGTTATCATTCGTTGCTGCCACAAATCGAGAAGGGTACACGATCCATTGAAACTAATCCACATCGAAAAGAAAATCTTTTATGGTGTTAATCGGCATGGGCAAGCAAATGGATCCATCTTCTGATCCGGTTCCCCCGGTGTCATGCATGCTCAATTTCCGGGTTTTTTCCTGTACAGGCAGGATTGAGTTATATATAGGCTGGTTCACCCCTACCACATAAGTGATCTCTCCCATTCCCCTTTCTATACGCTTTCTGTCCGATGTCCGCTTTAGGAAGTCTTCTGGCCTCTGTTGTCCCTGCCTGGTGATTCTGGTGATGAAGGCTAAAGGTTACAGGTTGGACTGGCTGGACTGGGCTAAAGCTGTCGAAAATGCGGGGTTAGAGCAAATTTTGACTTTTTGGGGTCCTCTCTAAAGGGAAAAAGGATTGCTGTTCAAAAGACGGGGTTTGAGCCAAAACACTTCATTTATTTTAGGGTTCCTTTCCCTCCTTCTTAGGTCGTCGGGCAAGCGGCTTCGCTTCTGAGATGCGATTTTCACTATATAAGACCCCGGGTTGTGAGGGTTCGGAGGCTGTCCGGGTCTCAAACTTCCGGTTTGATTCAGCTAAATTGATGAACGAAGTACATGTCAGGTGATTCCTTCCTCTAAGGGCAGCAAGGGGCATCCATCCCATCCATAAGTTCTAGGCTTAGCGGGGTTTTTTTCCGGGTTCATCGGCATATGATTCATTTAGGTTCCATAAGTCACATTTGTAAGTAGGCAACTTTTTGCCATTCATTCGTGATGGTCCCTCCGCCTCAGGCCTGGGCGCCTTATTCCGAAAATCAAGGGGTGAGGGGCAAGGGGAGGCAGCCTCGGCTTCATTTCTTCTTCCTTCCCTGCTGGTTTCCAGCTTTATCGCGGCTTTAACCCTCGCTCGCCTTGCTCTCCCTCTCATATCCCTGGCATTCTTTATCTATGTGTGGCTTGGCTTGTCGTCTCATCCTTCCTTCTAGTTTTTTCCTTAAAGATGAAGAGAAAGGCCCGGCCAGCCGCTTCTTCCAACCAATATGTATGTGTTCTGCAACCTTAGCCAGCCAATCTTCTTTTTATTGTACCCATTTTTATATAAACTATCTATCCATAACCGCATTCTGTCCGCCCTCTATTTTTCTACCCCAAAATAGAGCGGTCGTTTCTCCCCCTTTGCTTACTGAATTTACCACTTTGCGCCACCTCCATGAGATTGAAAAGAACGATTAGAATCGATTGAAAAGCCTCACCTAGCCCCTCTCTCTGTCCCGCTACTTCTTTGTCTCACCCTTTTAAGGAACCTTTTTCAGGAACCCGCTATGTTGGCCCCACACATTGACGGAAAGTTACGTGAAATCAAAGAATAACGGCCACTTTAAGCCCTTCGAACCAATAGCTGGCTGGTCTTGACCTAAAACCCATTCTCTTGCCCCATTCTATGGCGATTTCTGGCCATCCAATGTGTCAATATCGGCCCCATTCCCCATGACCCGGCTATTGACCCATCTATGAGGAGATGGTGCAGGGTGCGGGTCATTCCCCAGGAAATACTTATTATTGCCCGGATATTAGCACGGAGTTCTATAGCAAATTCTCTAGCAAACTCCGAAGTTTTTCCTAAAGTATAACTCCTATAATAAATAGGTGGGAAATACTTATTATCGCCGAAAGTGCTCGGATAAGCGTTGGAGACACATAGCTTAGGCAGCGTATAGACTGGAAGGATAGAGAGTGAGGCAGGGCAGTGAGAGGGTGCTTTCATCTTAACCAACTCCCACAGTTCACTTTGTTGTGTGTGGGCTTACCACATTCTTCTTGCACAGGCTAAAGTGAGGTAAGCTACGGGCTCTCGTTCTTACGTAGGGTCACGGGCTAACCTGTTTCCCTTTACGCGATTGGCTTAGTGAGGAAGGTTTAAAGAAGTAGGGCCAAGAAGTCATCCTAAGAAGGTCTCCTTGTAATATAACTTATATATTGGTAGTTCTGCCTATGCCCATGGATGTAGGTGAGTTAGCTTGGCTGTTCCATGGAGGAGTAATGAAAGCTCTCTCGTGAGTCTATTTATTGGGGCAACTGGCTCAAGTCAGTCTTCCTATGTTACCTTTCCTCGCAATTATGGCCCCCTTCGTGGGGGGATTCAGCAGCGAATCGAGTGATGAGAATCGGGTCCGGTACTAGCTAGTTCGCCCTTTAACACGTACTACTTTTCATTGTTCGTTTGAGACAATACGGTCTCTTGCTTTATTCTCTTCTGGGCCTACCCCGCATTGACTCCCAGCTTTAGAGCATATAGGTGAGCGAAGTACACGCTGGTTGCCGCTTTAACTTAGACTTAACTGCTCCCAATACCCATGTTCAAGGAAGGATGCGATCTGCTACTAGCTTTATCTAGTTCGTTTATTTACCGGAAGGAAATAGTTTAGATCCAATCGAGTCAGATCAGATTGGAATTGGTAATATTGATTTCCTCGCCTTTACCTATCCAGGGAGCAGAGTACTGGTGTGGTGGAAATAACACCACAACCCCTGCTGTGCCAATGCGACTGCTCGCGTGGCCATTGATACTACTTTATTGTAATGGATCCGCTATTGAGGTAGGAAGATAATAGTAGTTGGGACCGCCATATGTGGTGCCTTTACTCGCTAACTCTGGCTTGCCTGACAATTAGTCTTTCTCTTGGCACTTACCCGAACTCATGCTTCGTTTGAGCATGGTTTGGACCAATACTGACAGTTGGTGTCGCCCAGGAAGCTTAGTAAGTACACTAACCCAGTCACAGTTCGTATCAGCAACAGGTTTGTACCCGACCTTACCCACTCACGGAACCAACTGACCCAGACATTGTATTTACACTGGCTTCTTACCTCACTCAGTTTGTTGCTCGCCATAGCTGGGTTGTGGGACAACCCTTCATCTCACTATTCGAAGATTGAGGGAATAAGGATTATGGTGAACCTTTATATTTATTTAAACTGACAGTGAGGGCCAACAAAGGCTGGGATTAGAGGCTTGCCAACGCATAACCAAGGTAGACGAAGCATCGGGTTGGAACGGACCTTGTACCTCCTGGCAGTTTGTGTAGGCAAGGGGCTTGGCAAAGCGCTGAACCCAAGCAGTAGGAGCGGTAGGAAAAAGGTTAGCTCCACTACTAACAGTAGCTGGCTGACTAACGGACCGATTGTTGCTCGTCCTAGCTGGGTTGTAGGCCTCCTGAACCCTTATTGTGCTTGGACTAGCTGGTTCGTAACTGACCTTACCAACAACCAGCTCTACTTATTAATGATTCCCTCCGGAACGCATATGGTGCTTAGACTAGCGGGGTTGCTCCTAACCTTTACCTTCACCTTTACAGATATGATGTGATAGTAAATTATTACCTAGCTTTGTAAGCATGGTTTGGACCTGACCTTACTTATTGACTGAGGGACTCAACGGACACTAAGTCTTTCTCTTGTTACTGACCCTTACTGCTTGTTGGTGTGCTGCGCTCGGAGCATTAGTCGACTAACCCTGTAACAGTAAGTTTGAGCATGATGGTTTGTGTACCCGACCTTCCTCTTCACTGAGCTGATGTTTCAGGCATTGAACCCTTACCTCTCCGTGGCAGGAAGATTTAGAATCCTTATCTGAACAGGAAGCAATCCCTTTACTCCGTACTACCAGTACAAGTACTCCTATGGTTCGGGGGAATACACTTCGCGCAGGGGAATAACACTTCCTATTGTTGTTCGCGTACCCTTAAAGTACAAAGACCGCGGAGCAAGCACCCGATATACTTTTATAAAGTTTGTTTCGTTCGGTTTCTCGATCCACCATCACCATAAAAGGTAGCAGGTCAAGATCCAGTCCCAGGTGAAGCAGAACCATATGCAGATTGAGACGCAGTAGATTCTGTAGCAGAGATAGCAAAGGCATTTGTTTACCTTTCATCATTTTACCCAGTCAATGAACCAGTTTAAGCTCCAGTACCAGAACTAGTGAATGCGCCAGTGATAGTCACAGCTTTTCTTCGCCCAGTTTAAGATTCTCCAGCAACAGAAGAAGCAACAGTAAAGGTAGGGGCAGTCGTTTCATCAGTTTACTATCCTGGTTCACCAGCATCTAAGCAACCAGAAGCAAAGGGGGTAGTAGGGGAGACAGAGGCAGATCCTGAACCAATTGATCCTGTAGCCATTGATTTTGTTGATCCATCAGTCGAAGTTTGAAGGTAAAAGCTGTTCCGGCTCGCTTCCTTCCAATTCTATATATGGATACGGGATAGTTGCCTCTTAGGCGAAGGATCGGGATCTTCGGGTAGAACAGTTCATGTGAAATCTGCGGACGAAGTAAGAATCTCTAGTAGCGAATCATGATCCGGTGGGACGGGAAGAGCAGGCGGTTAACCGGCAGTCGAAGGCGGAGTATCATAAGGTGAATCATTAATCACTGACGGAGCCACAGCTCCATCCGAAACAGCTCATGATGTGGAAGTCGCAGCTCATGTCGAACCAGCTCACGTGTAAACTGCATCTGAAGTGGTAACATCAGCTTGGGCCAGATCAAGACGCACAAAGGGATCAAAAAGATCAATCACGAGATTATCATTCATCGATTAAATCGCATCATCAGTAGCAAAGGCTAATTCATCATTGATCGTACATTCTATGTCATCATCAGTAGCGAAGGTAGCAGATCCCAATCTAGTACCAGAAATAGATCATCCAGAAGCAGCTCAAGATGCAAAGCAAGTTGCTGAGTAAATTCTAGTCGTAGATATATCATCAAGAGGGCCAGATATGCCCTGAGAGGAACTCTTGAAATGCCAGATAATATCTATTCGCATTTGCTACCAATGTTGTTGCTCGGTAAACTCGATTTTCTATAATGGGAAGGTCTAAGTGGAGATTTTATCTACACTGATGCTGCGGGCTCTATCTTAGCCTGTGCCTCTGCCGGTGCCTCCTCTGTCTGTTGGTTCGAATGGGTTTGCTAGGTGTAGTAGCTAAGGTCTGCAGGGTTAGCTCTGGCGTCTAGCTTTTATATGTTGGTCTGGGTTCCCGCGTATGCCTGGCTGTTGGTCAGCTCTGTTTGTGCTCGCTCCTGTGTATCTATGTATGTAGTTGTTCTTTCTGGCTGGTGTAGTCCGACTCAGTCAATGTCTCTGGCGAAATGGACATCTGATGCATGTTGTGCGATCGACCTGCTTCCTGCCTTGGCCCATGTCTTCCACTGTAACTGGCCTTTCTCCTTCAGGGCCGGTCCACTTCAGTTTTGGTCTCCGAGAAAGAAATAGCGACTTAGTAGCATCTCATCTTATATATGTATTTACAGTTAGAATTTTTAGTGGGTGGACACAACAAGGAACCATACGACACGCTAAACCTACAGGTCCTTGTCAACCGACATGCCCTTGTAAACCTACAGGTCTATGTAAAACTACATGTGTTTTAGAGATCAATACGCAACACATTTATACATCTTGGGTATATACGCACACAATCTCCTAATGCCTCCAACGTAACCAACAACCTCAATGCACCTAATGCCCACATGCCCAATCAAAAAAACAACCATAAACATGCACCTTATAAACACCACGCTCCAAACAGATACATATGCCTATACAATATTATCCTTGGTAATAGTTATATGTATCCCTCTCTTACTCACCTGACCCTCCCAGACCCACGGTAGACAGCTGACTAAGCTAACTATTAATAAGACCTGCCTCCTCCTCTGTTTATTAAGTATCTGCCACCCGTCTCTGCCTTTGCTATTGATGCTTGGTCAACTCGATCAACTGGCCACGATTGGGTGCAAGCCTAATACACCAATACGTGCCTTATTTGCTGTGGGTGGGTGTCTGTAAGCCTAATCTGGCTAATAGCTAATCTGGCTGACCTCCCCGGTGTAATGAAACCCTAGCTAATGTTGCTGTCGGTGTAATGAAACCCCACATCTTGCTAATAAGTCGGTGTAATCCTAATGTAGCTCCCCTAAAAATCTAGCTAATATAGTTATGGTTGTAATCCTCGCTCCCTAATCTAGCTAATATGTGAGGGGTGTAATGAATCCTGCCTAATCTAGCTAATATGGGACCCAAGTGGTGTTGTTGTACTTGACCCGAAGGGGATGGTAACCTTGCTAATAAGTCTAGGGATAAGTAACCATAATATAGGTAGGTGTTATGTTACAGGAAGGATCCTTTATGTGGTATCCCTTAAGTCTATGTTTTAGTCCCATGATCCGCTTGTTGAAAGAAAGAGTAGATCCTCGAACCAGTAGAGCGCTCGGTACAGTAGAGCACGGTACCACTGGCCAGATCCCATTGATCTTATTCTCATTCTTATTGTATCCCATAGATCTTCTCTTACGTCATCGTCATTTAATCTCATCTTATCTCACTAGCCGGTTGGTGTCCCCTTGTTCTTCCGGAGGTGAAAGCTAGCCCTTGTTCTATAGGTTGCCCTTATAGGTCGGTTGGTTAGAAGGAAGCGGTTGGTTGGTTGGTTATATAGATAGCGAGGCATACAAATCCATTCTCCAGGAGAACTACATGAATCACGCTGACCAAGTCCCACTCAAGCAGCAAGTCGAGTTATTCCAGGCCCGTCGCTATCAGAGGATGAGCCGGATGCTCGGGATGAAGAATCTAATCTTAGGGATGAAGAACCTGAACAAGATCGAGATCCACCGGGTGTAGTTTAAGATCGAGATCGAGATAAGGTGGAACATGGTGGCACCAAAACTCACAAGCCACTACTTTCCTTCAGTCCAGCCACCTAGCCAGCAGCCATCCTAGCCAAGTTCCGAAGCCAGCCCGAAGCCAGCCAAGCCAGAAAGCTAGCCATCTAAGTAACCCACCACCAGCCTTCCAAGGGGAGGGAGGTTTGGAGATGCCGAAATGGAACCATTGTTCGAGCATCCATATCTGAGATTGGCATTGATAGACCAGTCGATCGAGTGCCAAGCAAGCAAGCAGACATATCAGTCCCGAACCGGTCTTTAGGGCGGGAAGTCGTTATGTTGTGGAGTGCGTCAATGCAATGCTTATCGGTCCCGATCGGTGATAGCTGTTCACTTTAGTTACCGAACCGACCGAGTCCCCGTAGGGGCATGAGCACAGCAGGTTCAAGATTGGATCCGAGACGAGGTACGGTAAGTGACTCTTAGACCTAAGAAGGGCGAGGTACGGAGTCTTGAGACTGAAAGGAATCGGTTCCAAAAGAAGGAGTTGGTCAACGTTCAGTTCAGCAGTTCCGGTACGTGTGGATGCGGAAGGAAGGAAAGTCGTTCAGGTGTGATTGGAGCCATAACCCTTTCAATGAAGCCGGCGGAACCTGCATCGTTTCAGCCCTCTCCGTCTCTGGGCTCTTATGTGCCTTTACGTCCCCTTACGTGCCCACGTCACTTTGTTGACCTGAGGGAAGAGAGTACCCAACTAACTGTGCCTTCGAGCGAGTTTCATCCATTCCTTTCTTTACTAAACCTTTCAAGCTTAGCTGCTGGGAGCTGCCTTATGCGGAGAATTGATAGCCCGAGCGAGGAAAAAAGCCCATGTTGAACCACTCTCCCGGCGGTACCTCTCCTCGACTTTAGTCGGTCGGTCCTCTATCAATCATTCTCCTTTCAATGCCCTTCTCCGGGTGACTTGAGCTCTTAAGTGAGTGCCGGGAAACCACAGTTGTTAATACGTATATAATAGACTCTACTTATCCTCTCCTATCGTTAAGGCACATGATGGGTTCAAAGCCTCGACCAAACAAAACCTTAAATTAGATATCATTAATATCAAAGTCAAAAGTATCAATCATCAATCATCAATCAAAAAGTCTCAATCGAATACATTGCGAGCAGCAGCGAGGGTAAGTACGCTTCCTCATCCTGAACCGGGTATTCCACCCACAATCAGGGTGTAACTACAGATCCAGTCACCGGCTTACCCTTTTCGTCCATCAGGGTCCTAGTATCGTTGCCTTCACACCTTATCTTGAGCCTTTTTTATTCATTAATTATCTTTATTACAATATTACGATTTACGATATTACGATCAGAATGAGAAAGCGGTATCACATAGATAATGAATGATATTATTTATACCTTTCATTCCGATCTCGGAACATTACGACAGCGTGAAACAGCATCCTGTCAATGCTTTCTATAGGGTTATCCAACAGACACAAATGATCTTTAGCCTTTATTCAGGTTATTTACGTGTTAGCCTTTGCTCCTTCAGTGAAACGTGCACTGGATGCCGAAGCGAGTATGGGTAAGGTAGGATGCAGTAGTGTCTTGGTTGGTCGACCCTTCTGCTCTATCGGTGACCTGTGGACGAATCTATCAAGGTAGTATACCCATAAACATAAACCTGGTTCCTTCCTTCCCTTCAACAACGAGATAAGAGCATTGCCTGGTTGAAGTTAAGCAATCATTCTTTGGTTGGAGCGATAAATACTGAGAAGGATTTCAGAACTGGAGTAGAAGGATTTGCATTGACCATGCCGTAGACCTACCCATCAACCATACTCATCAACCGGTCACCCACCTCTATTATTATGATATTATACGAGTAAACTTCACTGGCTAGAGAAGCTCCCGGTCCTCTCCTCTCAAACGGTTCTCTAGTTCTAAAACTTCCGGTTCTAAGGTATTCGACATTATGGGAATAACATCGAGATGAGAACAGAACTAATTCGATGACCTACCTAAGCCACACCACACCCGGTTTCCCCCGATGCTTTACCGAACGGATACAACACCGGCCGGATGGTTGATAGGTAGGTAGGTCCCTTATCCTACTCGACTCCCTCCCTCCATCCAACTACCTTCCGACTTCTCTGATTCAGTGCTCCATCCTAATTACTCCGATTTCATGCATGGTTATTATTACTTAACTTATAGAATAATGGTTCCTAAATCCTTATCGAATCTGCTATTTCCATGTTTGTTCTGTTCAGTAATGAATCTCTACAGAAGGGATACCACCGGGAGAGGGAGGTCGAGGGTTTCCTTTCAATAACCAAGCCTGGTAAATATGGATGATATTTCGTACACAGTTTCCTTGAAGCCAATCACGCGCCACTCCAGCCAGAAGGAAGCTCCGCAAGCGCAATCCCGGAATCAACCAGTGGTTCTAAACTGTTCTCGTTCGCTTACTCGCCCTGGAACTAATAAGATTGGGTAGTAACAGCCCGGGTTATCTTCTTTGGTTTACTCATTCATTTTGAAAACCCCCTACTCTTTCATGCATGGAATGGGGGAGTAAGGGGATTGAGAGACAGCGAACTATGGAACCGGGCTTTGATCTTGTTTCTAGACCCTTTGATCTGTACGCCATGGGAATGTAGTAAGAAATCCAGTCAGTCCGCTTTCGTAGAGGTGGAGGGTGATCTTCTCCTTTCCTTTCATCACAGGAGCCCGATCTCTTCTATTTATCTTCGATACTGTAGAAAGCATTAGGGATCGGGATCTAGCATTTTTCCCATGATCGAAGAGGAAGGACTGGGTTGGGCCGGGGAAGTCCTACCCATCTCTAAGTTCTTTTCAAAGTCGGGGAGAGGCATCCATCCGCATTCCACCAATACTATACTATTTCGGTACAGTAGGGCGCTGATTCTTTCCGTCCGATACAGTAGGGATTCCAATACAGTATCGATCATGCAACATCTCTCTTTCCCCTACGGCATTGAACCTGCACCGATATTATATACGTAATATGAATCGATGCGCCCTGCTGACTTCACTGAACCGATACAGTAGGCTGACTTCACTGAACCGATACAGTAGGCTGACTTCACTGAACCCATACAGTAGGGAACTTGCTACCGAAGGAAGGATAGCAATCCAAAGAAGGGCATCAACTCATTTCGGTCTATCAATACCAACCCGAATCACAACAAAACAACGGGAATGGGGAGCCCTTTGAGTTTCCGTCTTACGACCAGACTGAAGTAGCGTTAGCTGAGCCTTTATCTTCTAGTTTTGTAGGAATTCAAAATGTGTCCGATCACACATCTCTTCAGAATTAGAAGACCATTAAAATAAAACCCGAGTCCCAGCCCAGGGTGTGACGAGCGGTGGGATACCCCAATCATTGAGACCTCTGGCCGTAGGGATCTCTACTGAACTGAAGAATCGGTGAAAACCGGGTTCTTGCCCTTCTGTCCGGGGAGGGCGGAAAAAGTAGGTAGACAAATTCATTAGTCACCATGAAATATTTCCCCAGCAAGCAACAGCCCTTCGGTTCGAAGAGGACCATGTCTTAGCGATCTCATTCTAATCTAATAAGGGATGAAATCACGTAGAAAGCGGGAAAACCACGCCTACATACTTTGTGATTCTCTTTTCGCGTAGAAGAATATGGGTTCGAAAGCTCTTTTCTTGATTCAGACTGAACGAGTAGGTATAGCAGGACCCTATTTTCTTCCCTCAAGCGACCATGAGATCTTCGTTGGGACAGAAGAGAGAGTAGGAGATCCCATCCACTTGTCAATATTTGTGGTAATAATCCGATCGGTGGGAAGCCGGGCCGGCCGGTACGACCAGCTAGTTTAGTTATTGAATAAGAAGAATAGGGCGCCTATTCGCACAAGAGCCGGAGAAGCGCGAAGCTCGGGGAGGTGAATTACCGATCAATCAAGGCCCTTGCCTTTCAATTTAGGTCCAATCTAATTAACCTTAGCCGATGGAGCTAGCTAGATCCTTATGAACGAATGATCGGGGTCGGTATTATCTCGAAAAGAAATCAAGTTCGCTGCGAATCAAATAAAAAGGAAGTGAAACCTGTCTTATAATTGGTTGGAAGTGGCTTCGAAACGATCGAAACCAAAATGCCTGTTGAGAAGAACCTTTCTCAATCAAATTATCATAAGGATCAGCATAGTGGGCTTTTTGTTCTTTTGTGAAATAAGAATAATCCGGAACCGAGTTCGAAAGAAGAGTAACAAGAGGACCAGCCCATACTCTTTTTTCTTACCCAGCACTCACTGAACTATAGATTAGATCTACCCAATCGAAACGATTATGTCGCCACTATTTAATTGTCTTTATATCTAATGTCCACCGCCCGGAACAGCTGGCACAACGACAAAAGAGCGCAGCGAGATCATCTATCTAGAATCTAGTGACCCGTAAAACAGCCGTGTCTTTTACATGAAAAGACGATGTCCTAACCACTATACCCCTACCCGTTTCCCTGGCAAGACTTGAATGATTGACTCGCCAAGAAGAATCATGTATAACCCTCGAGTGCATAAATGACCTGAGGGAGAGTCGAGTCTATTATAATTTTATCTCCATCGATACCCAAGTCCCCATGACCGAACCAACCTGCTTACTGAACCGAGTCTCTTATCGACGTATTAACGGACATTATGAAAAGGAGATAAGAGTTGGTTGGTTGGTCGAGTCATCAATGACATGTCCTCGACCGGCGTCGGTCGAGTTCTGAAAGCTGTCGCTCACCCACTCCCCACTTATATATATAAGAGGTCGAGGGAAATCCTCTATCGGGAAGTCGAGTACATCCCTATCTATCGGTCGAGTGAGGTCGTGTTAGTTCCTAATGAAAGTCTTATTACGTATGTAATAACGATTCATTGGGAAACGTAAGGCGGTTAATGGGAAACGGAAAGCAGTGAGCGACAGCAACAGGAAACACGCTGCTTGCGCTTGAGAGAATGGAGATTCGTTCATGGACCCCCTTCAATAGATAGGTGCTTCTCCCCATCGATCGTTAACCGGAGCTCGCCAACACAGAGGGGCGGGGCTGCTGGACCATGGCAAGAGAAGGACGAACATGAATTTGATTCTTTGCCATTGACTCCGGGTCATTATGCGGCTTTCCCTCTCCCGCTCATACATTCTTCTTTCACAACATAAAAAGAATAGACTCGGCCCGACCCGGTCCCCGGTGGATAGGAGTTTTATTTGTTGAGTAAGTGCATGGGTAGACGCTACATCTTGCGTCGAGCACATGGGAAGGGGCAGACTGCTGGACATGATTTATGGGATTAAACGAATGTAAGAGAAAGCGTCGACAGCTAGTATTCTCATGACCTACCAGGAATAGAGATACTTAGTCCTACCAATCACCATATCCGTGACTCCGACAAGCATCCATCTCGCACCATTTGATAAGGATATTCATCCTTTCAGGCTCCTCTCTCTCCATCCAGAAGTTCCATACTGAACTGAGGACAGTTGTATTACTTTCACGCTTCTCCTGCCTACTTCCACCCATCCCACTTCCTCCGTTTTGATTTGATGGTTCATTTAGCGCTTCTGGTCCAGCTCACTCTTTATGGGTTTTCTTTCCCTCGAGATGAAATGAAGAGAAGAGGTCGCCCCACCGTACCTCTCTTTGACAGTTACAGTGAGGGCCAACTTAGCTAGCTCGCCCAAGCTTATTGGCACCTCGACATTCAGACTGCCTGACAATTAGGTCCGCATGTAACGAACTTCGAGGGCGGTGGGGAGCTGCAATCATATCATTGCCCATGGCGAGGGAGCGGGTCTTACTACACTCTGCCCTTCGGCACGTCGACGGGTTCTCTTCTCGGCCATTGGTCTTTTGATCTTCTCGGATTTAGGGACTATGTCGTACTGGGGAGATTGTACCTATACCCATGAAGCGAACATGAATTCGTGTTTACGAGTTCGCTGTTGCGCACTGCAGAATGTGGTGTTTTCAATAGGCAGTTGGTCATGAAGTGAAGAGGGCCCGATAGGGATAAGACTGTAATGTTTGGGGAGAGCTACTTAGTCGAAACACAGGGACCAATAGGGATAGCTTGGTTATTCCTTTCGCAGCATCAACGACTATCCGCGGCAGTCACAACGCCAAGAATGAGGAGGTTTCACTCATTGATTTCTATTTATGCAGATTCCCTTATGCAGAACGACCCGGGCCGTTTTGCCACCAATAGGAAGAGGTACTACTTGGTTCAAAACCACTATTGTTTTTGTTGAAGAAGAATCTAGAGACGGCTGCCCACTTGAGCTTGAGCAAGTATGTCATAAGTTTGGTGGAAGAAGATGAACGCGAGCCAACTACTCTGATCAATAGGAGGATAGGCCTGGGGGTTATTAACTTTCGGGACATGCTATTTTCTATAAGAATAACAACACAGCTATCGTCCACGGAGAGCAATGGGCTACACACTATGGAAGGAATAGATAGGGACGAGGTCCACCTGCACATACGGAATTGTTGGGTAGTACCGGTTCACTACAGAATTACTGTCCTCGAGCGCAGGCAGGTCCAGTGTACGAATATGTCTGGGAATGCTAAGCTCACGGGCAGGATCATTCGATATCTATCCGCATATTGTGCTGGCTGATGGCGCTTCATGTCATAAAAGGTACTAAGTTCCTCCGTTCTTGGCTTTGTTCAGTCAGAAAATGTGAATGGAGAGGACTCACCGATAGGGAATAGGAACGGAGCACTCGACCGATAGGGAAATTGATCGCTGTCGCTCACTGCACGCACTTCCCTCTCCCTGGGGCGTCGTAAAGTGCATACATAAATGCACTTTCTCACGCCCCAGGTCGATCTCCTTCGGACCCTCGACTTACTAATTAATAGGTCACTCGACCGACATAGGAGGTCGAGGGAATCCTCTCCCTACCGGTCGAGTGCATAAATGCTATCTCCCGATGGGTCGATCTCCTTCGGACCTATTATATAGGTCGAGGGATATCCTAAAGGCCGTTCCTATTTTATCTGCTGATCTCTTTCGATGGAATTTGCCATGTTGCACTAAGTTACCTACGGAGGTATGCATACGGTCCGGGGACACTTTAGGGTGAACACCCATCCGAGCAAGTAGGGTCGATAGTTCAGCATTTAGGCCGTAACATTGAGCAGCGAAGAAATCTCTTGCCGCTCTGCTCACCCTGAATCGTAGTAAACAAGTGCTCTCCGAACCGAGCTGGATAGTCTCCTATCACTAGGCTCACCGACCAACCTGGACTTTGATTATTCTTATTATTATTCCTATTCTTATTTGACATATCCAAACCATCCGGATTGTTCCCAGCCATGAGTCTTCATATGACATAAGCGGGCCGCAATCACCATTCGGATTAAGGTCTTCGCCTACTACGTGGTTGGTGCAGCGCCACGATCTGATCTCCACTGTAGTTTTATTCTTCTCGGATGGATCTGGCACCTGATATGGTATGGTCTGGTACCCAGCTCTTAGTGGCTGGCTCTACGGTCTATGTTCGCGATTCGTACAAATGAACGTCTGGCTCCTACGAGATAACCTTTATTGGATGGAATGGATTGGGCCATTCCATTAACTATTTTATAAGGTTATCCACCACACCAGTGTGGAGGCCAGAATTTTTGTTATCCCAGAAGTAGGCAACTACGTACGATCTATAGTGACAGAATTTAGGTAGGCACTATAGATCGTACGTAGTTGCCGTAACAAATTCCCTGGTTATTCCTTTCCCTAAAGCGAGCGGGATAACCTTAAGGCGTAGCATATTGAAAGCTAGGCGTAACATAGGTATATTGGGCATAACTAACGTATTAGCAGGCTAGGCGTAGCATATTGAAAGCTAGGCGTAACATAGGTATATTGAAAGCTAGGAGTAACTAACATATTATACAGGCTAGGCGTAACGTATTGAAAGCCAGATCGTGTCATTCAAGTGTGCAACGTCCATCAATGTTCATGTCCGTTGATTTAGACTTCTTCTCCGTCACCTTCTACGAATAGGATCGATAGGGGCCCCAGCAGCCCGCACGCAGAACCGCCTTTCGACTCACCACTCGTATGGCTCGCCCAGAATTTGTGTTATCCCAGAAGTAGGCAACTACGATCTATAGTGCATTCTGTCTGTCACTATAGATCGTAGTTTCATTTGTGTAGGTAATTTGTGTAGGTTATCCCTGAGCAGAGCTCAGTTAAGACCTTTCAGGACCTTTTGATTGAGGTTATCCCAACCCAGTGAAAACCTTTAAAGGCCAGAATCAAATTGGGAGGCCTTACTCTTAAAGTAGGTTCGCCTATAACGTGGGCCTGGCTATGACTGACTTATGTAACGAAGTATTCGCCTAACGCCTTTTCTTGAGGGGCTAAAAATAGCAGTGGAATAGAAGGAGATATCTGTCCTAGCGGTAACCTCGCTACCTCACCTAACTACTTTTATTATGGGAAAAAAATAGCAGTCAGTAAGGTAAATAAGGAGATATATGGGGCTAACGTAACACTTACTAGCCCCCTTTCAAGGCCTTACTCTTCGAAGTATTGACCAGATTTTCCTTATGGTTGTTGCCCTACTGTAACGAAGTCTCTTATTAACGACTTAATTCCTCGGGACTAAAGATAGCAGGCCAGGGCCGATAATAAGGATAAGGATAAGGCCAAGGATAATAAGAGCACAACACCATAGAACAAGGAACAACCCGGGTGAAGAAGGGCGGGCCTTTACTGGTAAGTAGATCTATAGTGACAGCCGAATTTGTGGAGGTTATCCCAGCCAGAATGCACTATAGATGGATAGATCGTAGTTGCCGTAACAAATTAAGTAACAAATTATTTCTGGTATAACCAACGGGATATCTTCCTTTGCTGCCATCCCCCCTCGTATCGCACAGAAAACCCAGACAGCCAGCAGGTTCGCTGTTCAATAAGGTGCGAGCCAGAGTCAGCCCCTATTCATTACGGGTGTTTCGCTATCTAGCTAGATACTACGAGTCCTCCGTCCCAGATTCCCTGCGGCCACCTGGTTCACCGGTACTACCAAAAACTCTCATGCTTACGTTACTGATGTAAGATCTCGGACCAGTAGTGCCGAGCGGAGACCCCAGTCGTGCTTCCGGCATCGGCGGCTGGCGCATTTTCATCATCATATTGAAGTTGGAAACTCCTCTTCTGCCTGCCATAGAAACTTGGAGTCCATATCATGGTGAGGATGACGCTGCGATACTATTTATTGCTATTGCTCAAAAAACTGACCGAACGCGTCCGAGTTATTGGCTCGTCCGACCCGGCAGCATTCATGAGTCACTCAACTGTCCTTCGGAGACACGAGGTCGCCTTCCCCCCGTCCTTTCCTTTCTCCGGGGGACTTTTGCAACGGGCTATGTCACCCATTGTTGATGAGGTAAGTTGCATCCGTCCCATCGCGAGCACCTACAATGTCGTGATCACTTTAATCATACCATCCATTTATTCGGTAGTTCAACGGACGGTCGCCCCTCCAACGATAAAAGGTAGAAATATCGGAACTTCTCTTCCATTTGGATCGGAGAATTTATGGAGGAAATTGGGTTTTAAATTTCCAAGAACCGCACGATTATATAGCCAAGGGGAATACGCTGCGCCTAGAATCATCCCAAGCGCTGCTAATGTGGCTACTAAGCTATTGATTTGGAAAGCTCCTACTAAGATGGGAAATTCCCCGATAGAGCTGCTAGTACCAGGTAAACTCATATTGGCTAAAGTGGAAGAAAAGAAAATGGTAGGGGGATTCGGCATGGTGCTTACTGAACCTCCATAATATTTAGCAGGTCGAGTCTTATGCCGGTCATATAGAAAACCGACACATGGAGAAGGGGCTGGAGGAACCGGTCCATGGCTTAACATCGGTGGAATGCTACCTCCAATTCCCTGTATGTTCGATGGAGTGAGATATTCCCCACTGATCAGAGTGCGCCGATTACCCCCCGAACCGTACGAGATAGTTACCACCTATCATACGGCTTTCTAGCTCCACTTCTTCCTCTGGTTGTTCCGCTCCGATCGATGGTAGTATCTGCGGTGGGTTGGGTAACGAACCGGGCTTTCAAGACGTTACGCCTTATAAATAGGTAGGGGGGGGGGCGGGCGACATACATTTTGGACATAATGTAACCCCCATAGTTGGCATGTATCTCCCCAGCCAGAAGGATCATACCTGAACCATCGTAGACCCCCAACTCTCCTTTCCTTATCAGTGAACCGGAACATAGTGCATAGATAGATAGGTACTATTCGATGCAGATAGGCGGCAGGGTCGCCGCGAGACGACGTGACATACTACGATCACGTACAGAAGCCACTGCTGTCGGCCGATGGAACCAACTGCTCCCGTTCCATCGGGCGGCGGGGGGATAGGTAGGCTCAAGCTTCCCCCCGCCAACCCTCGAGGACCTTTAGGTACTCGCTCGATAGGGAGAGGATCAAGGATTTATTCCCCTCTTTGCACGTACATGTGAATCTCGGCTGCCCACCCGGTTCGGATTAACCCGATAACTCTCTCGTATCGATTCTTTGTATAATGCAATACAATACCCATGGTTGGTTCGTTGCGGCGTTGGGAAGCATCATGCTAATATAACCTCCTATGCGGGGGTGGGTACCTTGGAAGTAAGGTGCTCCTGATGATGCTACGGGCGGCTCTCCTTCTCCGTCCGAAACCGATGCAATGACGGCCGCCTATCGGACTCGGATAGGATCGTGCCTATCAGTCAGTAGCGAGTGTCCGTATGGGTGGCTTAGTTCCCCGTAGGCAGCGATCCAGAAACCTATGTTACGCGTAATATTGTGTTACGTTTAATTCACCGCTGTTACGCTAGAAATCCAATCCAAGGTTGGTTCCACACGAGCATCAATCCCGTTCTGCGGCGTGGTGGCAGGAACATCCGCTAGGGGATTGGCTGGGTGGTGTAGGGAAAAATCTGCATGCAAAGGTAATGCAAATACATAGGCCCCTTCCCCTATTGTTCAGAAGGCGCTTTCCGTTCGTACGATCGGAAAGGGTTAGGCAGGTAGGTAGTACGGGCCCTCTGACTTCCGGCTATGTGCTGTGCGGCTTTCGCGAAGCGGATGAAGGCTGATAGTCTTTCTCGCTATGCGCGTTGGTTTGGTATCGCCAAAAATTTGATTCAACGCAACTCATATTGAGGCTAGCGGCTACGGCTAGGATATCGATCATACCATATCATGCCATATACTTAGTTAGATATGGAGATGGGTATCTATATACCTATACACGGATATCTATATATAAATATCTCTATATCTATATATATAAATATATATATATATCCTTATGTATAACCAGATCCACATGTAATGGATAGGGATATCTATGAATAGATATATCCAGAAAGATATAGATGCATCCATATCCATCCGGATACATCGTGGATATGGAATGGAATGGATATACATCTATATGCATTTTGATCAGCGGGCGGAATGATACCCCTTAATATTTCCGGTCCCTGCCCCGAAACTAACCCGCCCGTTATCTGGCTGGGCACGCACAGCGCCCATTGCCCGCATAGCGTTCAAAAGACGTTAGCGCAGCGGAGTGGAGCAGCCGCCGCGGCGACACGAAGGTTCGCCGCTTGGCAGGATCTCGCTGGTGCCACCTATAGGTAGGCGTGTGTGACGTTTGGAGTTGTCGTTCGTGCACCTGTCCCCAATGAAATAATGAGTAATCCGTTACCCTGCAGATTATGGCCTGACCACTCGGTCCCGATGGTCGGCGGGGATTATAGCAGCAGCTTACGTTCGCGCGTCTCCCCACGTGTGACACGTGTTAGCTGTGGGAAGTATGGTTCCGAAAGCAAGCGACTTCGGCCAGTTCAGGCTCAACCCCTCGCTTCACGTTAGTTAGCGGACTTACATGATACTATCGGGCGGGCAATCTCTTTCTTTCTGTGTGGGATGATGCCGAGGAGATAAGAGAATGCGTCGAGGCGGCGAGCAACTACATCGTTCATTTCCCCCTCATGAGCCAGACAGCCCACCCGGATAACGTGCATGCATTTGGACCGATCGATGGAGAGAGCCAAAAAAAGCAAAAAAAAGCGCTTGGGCGCTGTACTATGTATAATATATCCATCCTATACAGATAGATGGATATATACGGATAGACATCTATATCGATTCGGATATTTGTAGATATCTGTATATCGATATACAGATATAGATATCCAGCCAGATGTATCGAGATCTATATATGTCCATCTATGAAGATATTTCTATAGATACATCACGTTTTGCTGCCATTTAGTTTCCCCAGCCATAAGAAGAAGCAGGCGAACTTGAGGCGCTTCGCGTCAAACCTTTCTTTGTTCTTCGCGAACGAATTGGAAAAAAAAGCCACGCTATGCTAGCTATGCTTGCTCCCAAATCTTCGATCGATTCTTACTTCGTAGAGCGAGCCGATAAAGTGAACTAACAGAACCCCGCCCCTTTTGGCTATTCAATAAATGGGGCTCCTCTCACTTACCTTCGCTATGCTCAAAGTGATAACCTTACTTACCTTCGCTATGCTTAAGTGATAACCCTGAGCTACGGGAAAGGTCCTGAAAGGTCTTACCTGAGCTAGCTAGAAGGTAAGGTCAGTCATCACTTACCGGGTGAAAATGAGAGGTAAGGTATAACCCCCCTTACCTAAGCATGAAGGTAAGTGAGAACCTTTGGTCGGCCGGCCTGTAGGCTCTTCGATAGACCCTTTCTTTCTGGCTGGCTCAGTCATTTGTTAATTACGGCAAATTCTGTCACTACGATAGATAGGTTGCCTACACAAATTCTGGCCCCGCATCACCCAGCAGCGCAAGTGTGTCCTGCTGACGCCTCGAATCAAGCTTTTGTTGCGACATGCTATGTTTTCTCCCCCATTGCTAGTAGGTTGATGGGTCGCACGCCCGGCACACATGTTTTTTTTGCTGGCCTTGTGTGTTTGTAACTATAGGTGACCTAACGGCCGCCGCCCGACTGGACATACCAATAGTCACAGAATTCGTATGGGCTACTGGGGAGTAGGCAATAATCTTCTTAAGATCGATTTGTCTCAGAGTGGTCGGGGAAGTATATATAATAGCAATCGCGCTTAGAGTATAAATGAAGGGAGTGGAACAAAGTGTCGCTTCGGGAAACATGGGTATGGGAAATCTCGAAAACCCATAGGTTCCCAATTTTGAAAGAATTCCTGCCGAGATGACGGATCCAGCCGTAGGTGCCTCTACATGAGCTTCGGGTAACCAGATATGAACTGGTACCATAGGCACTTTGACGGGGAAAGGAGCGGGAGAAGCAATCCATGGAAAGATTTGGCGCCGCTCACTGGATTCTGTGGTTGATAAGATTTGTAAATCGGTGGTTCCTGTTTGGGAGAGAATCAACGGAATAGCTAGTAGCATAAGAACAGATCCGAGTGAGGTGTATGGGGGAAACTGATATGCTGCCCTGATCTTTCTTTGTCTCGAACCCCATACCCCTATAGTGATAGGAGAGTAAGGGGTAGCCCCAGAGCTCGGGTGTAGGTCAAGAAAAAGCTCCAGTGGGTAGCCACTCCCTTCTCAGAGAACCGTACGTGATACTTCCGCATCATACGGCTCCGTCCCGGGATAGCTAGTCGTTCGTGGCCCTTGTAATTATCCCACTATCCATGCATGTACTTCCCGTCTTCACTTTCTCATTTTTTGCTTGCTTCTCGCTCGATCTTCTCGGTGGTGTTCAGCGCCGCCCCCGAACGATGCTGCTTGCGGGAGATGCCTGCCTTTAGGTAGGTAGGCCAGAATTACGGCAACGTAGATCGATAGTGACAGAATTACGGCACTCCGGGGACAATTAGATGGTATGGATCAAAATGACCTTCCAAGACCATATCTTCCCGAACTCTAGCTCAAGACCAGGTCCTTCCTTATTTCCTTGCCCCCAGCTCGCTCGTATCATTTTTGTAACTAGAGATACATAACCGGGAAGAGCTTTATGGCCAACATGCATGACGAGTTCAGGGAAACTTTATATATGTATATCCCCATGGCCTTTCGCCTTTGGAAGCGTCCTTCCCTCTCAATGCCCGGGCATCCATCCGATGCATTCTTTCCGATACAGTAGGCATTAAACCTGCTTCACACCGCACCAAATTCCCCTCAATCGATCAATCACTCAGGACTGACTGAAACTCAGGGCGGACTGATTTAAAAGTCCATTTCTTCTTTCTTATGTCATAACACTAGATTCGGTGTGAGTCGAAGGGTGAAACTCTGTAGCCTTTCTAGTATACTGACGCCGGTGACCTACTCGCCGAAGTACTTTGGGCGGCGTTTTCACTAAACAAGACACTTCATTCTCCTTCGACTGACGCCCGATCTTACGGTCATTCATTATATATGTAATTACGCACCGGTCATTCTTTATCTACGTAATGACGCAATCGAAGAATTGATCAAATAATTGATTTATTTGACTTGATTTCTTTTCCCATAACGGGCGAGTCACTTACCGTACCTCACCCACTTAGGGTGAGTCACTTAACGTACCTCTCCCTTTGGTTCTTCGCGACTACGTTCCTCGCCCTCCTACCTCGGGCGAGTCACTTTCCGTACCTTATGCACTTATCTCCCTGGCTAATTACCGAAATTAGTAAATACGTTCAAGAAACACTTCGTCTAATATGGGGCTCGGTAAGGACTTTCCAAGAGCTATCTGTCTCACTATTCGGTGACCTCGCTAACTCAAGCTATAACGTATTGACTCGTATGATTTCGGTAACTAGATATAGAATCAAGAGAAAACATAACTCCATAGATCACTTGGTAATGAAGTGTTTCTATAACGTATTTACCTATCCCATTTCGGTAACTAGGGATAGCATAAGGGTCTTTGGACACTCAACCAACGGGACCATAACCCGCCCAAAAGACGCCCACTCCAGAACACTAATCCACCACTACTTTAGCCCATCAAGAAAAGGCTAAAGGTGTATCCTTACACGTTATAGGCGAACCTACTTGAAGAATAAGGCCCCCTTTTTAAGGGTAAGGGGCAAAAGTGATAGACTTCGTTCCTCACCCTGTATTTATTCCCTCAAGGGGAAGATATTTCTGCTTGGCGGTAAGGTCCTGTCTTACCCTTACCGGGCGGGGATAACCTTACGAGCATGCATGAAGAGCAGAGCTAGCTCTTCTTTCGAACCTTGGCCACTTCTTTATTTCCTGGGCATATAAAAGCCCCCTATAAATAAAGTAAGTAAATTGCCCTATCTATCCGTCGTAAAGTCAGAGCCTTTCTTTACCAGTCAGACCTTCCCTTCCTTTAAGGCCCAGAATAATAAGGCCTTACTCTTCACTTAAAGTAGGTTCGACTATAACGTGTAAGGACCTTCCGCTGATAAAATTGAAGATCGTCATCTCGCCCTTCGGTGGAAAGCATAATTACATATATAATGAAATATATATATCTTTGTATACGATATTCTTCTATAGCTATTTGAGGGGAAGAAAGATAAGGATGAGTGATCCAACCCTTCCTTCGAACGAGCAGATATGGTCCTGAGCATCACCTCGGAATAACCACGCTTCACTCTGCATTCCGTCCGCATCTTTGGATCCACACTTCACCATAGATAGCTCTTACGGCGGATCTCTTTTAAGTAATGACTCATCTCATGCCGGTAACTTAAATTGATGAGGCGGCGCCTAAATAAATACATGATTCTTAGGGGGAACATTAGGGGAATACTTATTTTATCCGTCTATCCACCTTTCCTAATCTAAGCATAGTTCATTCGGTTTGATGAGTGCTTCCGGGTTGGTATGCATCTCAATCCATCCCTCTCGCGAACTTCGAAAACACGCACCCGCCCGGTACGGTCAAGTAATTCCCCGATCCGCTCGTTCTTCGAGCCCTGCTTTTACTTTCCCCCTTCAGGCAGGCGTAACGTATTTAAAGCCTATTCAAAGGGCGTAACAGGCGCCAATTATTAACTCACATGAAAGCTTGGTCAGGACTTTATTTCCTGGCTGGATCTACCTGTCTTAGTGCCGCCGTAACACGCTAACTCACCTCCGACCTACTGCCTTGCCTACCTTAGTTCAATCAATAAGGCCAAGGAAAGCCAGCCCAAGAACTACATTTTGCCAGATGAGCCCTTTCAAGGCAGGCGGGTCGATTGACTGATGATACAATGCATCTCAACCTCCACATGGTGAGCCACCATATAGGGAACTGCCTACCACTACATATGGGGCACAAACCACAACATGGGGAAGAGAGCTAAATATTGTCGTTGGATCTTTACTTGCACTACATTTGTTCCTCAATTACTATTAGCGTTGAGAATTACCAGTACTATCATAAAGGGGGTGGTCATTACTATCAGCACCATCCATAAATACGTTTCGTGCCCAATTCCTTCCAGTAGCGAGGGCATATCCTACAGTTCAAGATACAGTTCAAGATGAAGAAGCAGCAAGAGCAGTTCCAGGTGGTACAGATCGTAAGCGAAACCCATATAGAGAAGCAGATCGAGATGCAAATCCAAGAACTAGGGTAGTTTACCTGGTTGATACGGGACCAGAAGTTGACCAAAAAAAAGAACCAGTTGGTTATACAGGTGGTTCAGGAGTTGGTTCACCGGGTTATGTTTTGACTGCTACTGAAGAATCTGCAATTGGCTATCTACTTGGTGAGGGAGGATGCCGCTACTAGGAATCATCTATTGGAATTGTAACTGCGAATGGAAGTGGATCTGCTACCTGTGATGCTGCTGGAGGATCTGGGACTAGATACAGGTCCCGGTCTCGATCTATAAAGTACACTAGGCAAGGTGCTACTACCTTTGCTTCAGGGTCTCAACCTTGAAAGGCATAATCTGTCTATCGCTCATGAAGGGCATAGTCTCGATCTCAAAAAGATGGAACTAGAGCTGGATCGGTATCTTAGCGAGGTAGCGGCCCTGGACCTATATCTTCAATGAATGGTTCCGGGTCTGCTTGTTCTCCACCTTACTAACCTACTGTCCTATCGCCCTAATCTGCCTGTTACCGCCTTGGGCCTTACCACTTGCTTTATTGCCCCTCCCTGTTCTCCGCTGATCTCTGCCTATTGTCCGTTTTCGATCATAATGTGTTCTCGCCGATGCTCTTCTGTGTGTGTCCTTTCCCTTCTATTAACCAATGCGTATTCTTCCCGATCTTATCATTTCGTATTCCCCTGACCGAGACGGTGTGTGCTCTTTCCTTTGACCAATTTATGTACTCCCTGTCCCTTGCTGATTCACTTTTGCTCTCTTTCTCCATGCGGACCAACCAATGTGTATTCACCCTATCTATGTATTTGCGCCGCCTACCAATATGTGGGTTTTACTATGTTGGGGAGCTTGGATGTGCTCATTCAGTAGTGGAGTCCCTAACTTACCTTCGCTTTGCTCCATCCATTGACCCCAGACCGGCATCTCTTCCAATTCGATAGGCATCTCTACTAGCAGTCTCACCATCAGCGGGGCAGGGGGGGCCACCCTATCATCTTTCTTAATGGGGATGGATGTCAACCTTGTCCAAACTGTCTGTCATTGCCCTCAAGCTATAAGATCTGCTGCCACTTCGTCCCTCAAGCAAGAAGTAAGACCAGCCATAAGAAATATATATGGGGAATCCTTCAATTAGGGGGGAAAGAGCATAGTGATTGAAAAACCCCCAATATCCGGCAGACGAACTCACAGCAGACTCGCTGGTGTTCTTCTTGCTTTTATTCACAGAGTCAAGGAACGCACCACAGCATTAGACCAGAGGAAGACTCCCTGTTACTTACTTACGACAGAGGAGAGCTATCTGCTATTTTATTACTCGAGAGACTGGGCAACTGACTGTATAAACAGGGCAAGCAAACTGAACTGGCAGCCTGCCCACCCACCGCTAATGTAACCTCGCTGTTAATGCTTTAGACCGCTAGTAAGTAAGGAAAGTGACTGACTTTTACACTCGTATCTCCTTATTGTATAGCTGCTCGTATCTTCTGACTGACTTACTCATATCCTAGCACTTGTCTAACCACCGACGAACTTATCGTATGGCTTGTGTCTACTGACCTTCTTAATTAGACCTCCGCTCCCCAACTCGTATGGCTCGTATCTCCTTGGCCAAACTGGCAGCCCGCCAACCGAAGGGAGGAAATTTGCTATTAATGCATGAAACGCCCAAATTAATTAATAATAACACGTCTCTAAACGGACGCGAGAGCGACCGAATTATTCAAAGTTTGCCGGGCTATTTTTTGTTAGTAATTAGCCCCCCGCCCGCAGCAACCGGAGGGATAAAAGCTGATGACTGATTCGGCAGGGAGAGATATTCTTATAAACGGACCGCTAAACGCCCAGCAAACGACAGATGGGAGACCTGATTTACTTCCAACAGATAGAGGGACTGACTCTAACAAACCGCCCCGCAGCATTAGACCCAAGGGAGTTATGCTGGCTGTTAATGCCTTCCTTCCCACAGAAGCTCCGTTATTTACCCCACAGCATGCCCTCCCATAGTTGACTTGCTTTACTTACTTACTTCTATCATAGTTACTGATGCGCGGGGTAGTTTTTGATGTTCCTGGCTTTTTTGCTGAATCAGCCGCTGGTGAAACTAGGGCTGGAACGAATGATGGAAATGGCTGGGATGCAGGTAATGCCCTTGCCTTTCTCTTTTCCACTGCTACTGATGGCTTTGGAACCGGAACTCCAACTAGCTATATAGGAACCAAAGATGGATATGTAACTCGAAGCGATGCTGGCTATCGAGCTGCTAACGCTGATGGTCCCGGACTGTTCGAACTGTATAGCTTGGGTCCGGCCTGATGTAGCGGTTAGTGGCGCGGTGAGGCTTTATTGACCCATAGCAAAGGCGGTTCACGCAGTTCGTGCTGCTCTTTACCGGGGTTTTAGTTATCGCCCTGGAACCGGACCGGGAGATCATGTAGCTCAGGAAAACTAGGAAACGAAGAAGGCATTAAAGGGAAGGATAAACCTCACTCTCCTCTAGCCAAGGATCATCCGGAGCATGCCCATAACCATCGCGTTCATCCGGTCAAGCACTTTCCGTATCACATACCAGAGTCCGATCATAGGTGAGGATACTTTCACTCGATCAACAAACTCTGTCTCTGTAGTTTCTGTGAATTATGCCCTTGCCTCTGTGTCCTTTGCTGCGAATGCTGCTGCCTATACATATGATGCTTTCATTGGGTAGTAAATTGGCGTGGTCCAAGGTAAAATGGGTCCGGTGGATCGACTTAAACCGGCAAAACTCTTAGTCCACTGGCTATGAATCTCCCATTTATAACTGGATGAACAGGCTATGGCACTGGGTAAACTACAATTACTTCTACTTCCCCTGCTGCCTCTCTAGCTGCTATCTCTTCTCCTGCCGTGAGTGGGGCCGGATCCCGATCTATGAAACGAACTGGAGAACGAATTCAAACTCAAACTCGAACTGGAAGCTATGCACTTGCCTCTGCTACTTGTTATAAAACCCTTGCTTTTTCTGCCTTTGCCTCTTCTGGTTATGGATCAATAGGCTAACTGGCATTATTCACTGGTCCTATCTATGGCTCTACTTTCGCTAATGGGCCAACTGAAACTCCTGCTCCTGGTTCGGATGCTTACTGTACTTCTGGTCTCGAATCAACAACGGACTATGGTTCAACCTAGACTACTAGCTCTATAATGGGATCTTCAATGAATTGCTATGGTTCTCGATCAATTGGTTCAAGGTAAGCAACTGAAAATGGTTCATTGACTGACATGGATAGATAGAGAAGCGCATAATCGAAGGTCAGTCCTTACCTTCACCTAACGGTTCAGGTCAGTGAGGAGCACATTAGGAAAAACACAATTTATAGGATAAACTCAAAATGAAGTAACAAGTTAGGGTCATAGGTATTTGGTCCAAAACTGAAGTGAAAGTACAGGTTATTTGGTTGAGGGCCCACCACCTAGGAGCTTTACACTTATGCTTTATTTCTGCCTAGAAATCGTCATGCATGAGTTAAGCCTTCACCCCCTAGCCTTTTTTATAAAATAATAATAACCATGTGTTTATTCCCGCTGTGTGCTTCCTTCCTCTGACCTATTCCCCTTTTCGATGATTGATTCATTCAGATGTGTTCCTGTTTGTTTCCCTGTTGATCGATGCAATCTTGAAAATGGATCTGTACCTATCCCTCCCTGATTGATCCGTACCCTTGATCGATGTGTACTATGTATCCCTGATATCTGTACCTCTAATCGATGTGTACTTATAAGTTTGATGGGGCTATTGCGATTGTCTTTACATCGGGGTAATGGGTCCTACCTGCATAGTGGCTGCCTCTACCCTTCCCGTAGTTGCTGCGTACTGCCTCTAGTTCCCTTCCCTTAGTAGTTTCTGGCCTAGTCTCCTGTCTGTAGTCCTGCCTGGTTTTTTCCCCTTTTCCCCCGCCTTTCCCTTTTTATCTAGTCCCTTCCCTGCGCTCTGGCTTTTCTTTGCCCCTGATTGGGATGGGGACGACGTAATGGATGGGTTAATCATAAATTGCAACATCGGAGTAACAGGTACGAGGTGGCTAGCTTTTGGATGTACGGCTCTAGGTGGCTGCTTTATTCGGGTAGGCCGTCGGGTATATGATTTAATGGATTGGCGATACGAGTTGGATGGCATGAATCGATAGCACGAAAGGTCCTAAATGTGGTGTTTAGAAGCTCCTGAAAGTCCTTTCTTCCTTAAGGTCATCCTTTATAATTAGCATAAAAGATAAGGATTGACAGCTCGTATTTGCGTATATGAGGTGCAGTAGGCAGGCATTACGAGGTGGCTAGCTAGCATGGACCTTGATTACCTAGAAGCAACGGTTGACTCGGTTAAAGCAGTAAAAGAGTAAGCATCCAAACCAGCAGCATCCATTCCATTCTAGCCCTCAGTATCCCCTTAATTTATATAGCTTGTTCAAGAGCCAGTTGGACAGCCAGTTGGACCAACAGCAGGAAAGGAAGCTTCAGCAGCGGATCGAGATCCATATCCTGTTTCCATTGATCCAGTTTATGAGCTACCTCGCCCGATATCCATTCCAGTCCCATAGCCCCCGCTGAATTCCTTCCCGTCCCAGCCTCTCCACCACTACCTCCAATAGCTTTAAGGTCATTTGCCTTCCAGCGGTAAACTGCTCCTGCCTTTTTATCTACTACTGCATATGGGTCTGCTACCTCTATTATTGTCTCTGCCACCTATGTCTCTGTGTCCTTTGCTTCTTTATTTTCTGCTGCTACCTGTGTCTTTGTCTTTGCTGTTCGATCGATAACTGGAAGGGATCCCGGACGAGGTGCTCCTACCTTTACTTATCCTATTTTCACTCGGTCATCAATGGATTATGGATCAACTGGATCAACTTGGTCATTTGCTGGTGTCTCCGCTTCTGGTGCTGCTGGTTCAGGATCAACCGAGTATCTATGTAGAGGGCACTGAATACCGCTTCTTTGCTTGGTAAACAACTCGATTTATATCTGCTTCCGTGGGGTAATAAACTGTCTATACTTTCTTTGTTGCTACTGCATCTGTACCTGGAATAGTCGGATCTATTGCTGGGTCTCCATATTTATTTGCCGCGGGCAATGGTTAAAGTGGCTATGGTCTTCCTGGATCTCGATCTGCTACAGGTGAGACTTAATCTTTCACGGGGTGGAACTGAAACTCGGTCTACTAGCATGGTGAACCACAATTGGCTTTGGAACACATGGTCCCGGCTACGCTCCTGGCTTTGCAACGAGCTATCGATTGGTATGGATGCTTCCTTTACTAATGATGCTATAGAAACTGCGTGCTTGGATGCTAGTCTAGGCGCAGTTATTGAGATTCGGTTAACTCAATCAATAGCTTAAACTGCTACTGGTACTGGGTATGAGACAACAGGCATTGGCTCGGATGCTGATACTTACCGAACTAGAACTTAAACTCCCACCACGGTGAAAGCCGCTCGTCGTCGAACTGCAGTTGGTGTAGCGTGGGAATTCCGTGATTTACCTACTTAATGCTGATTATTTTACTGGTATGATCTTGCCCGCTACTGCTGTTCGCTCCGTTAGGGCGGATCCTGCGGCTAAGGTGGATCCTGAAGCGAGGGTGCGATCATCTGATCTGTCAAATTAGGAACAGAATCTTGGGTTTCCGCCTGATTCCACAGATAGCCATACGCGTGCACCCCTTCTCCCTCGCTGGCTAGGGAACTAAATTGGTTGAAGAATGGCTGTGGATACCAGTGCTAACGTACGGCTGTGAGATCAATAAGAGGTGGGACTAAAGTGAGTATACGATTGGGCTACACTTTCCCTAATCCAAGCACACGGCACTCTCCGAACTTAACTTGGCACGCATCATTCTTGCTCTCGGCATATTTGCATTTTACGCACATTCGGTTTATTTTGAATCACTTGCTCCCCTATAGTTTATGAGCACACACGGCATGGTTGGAGCATAGATTCTCGTAAAGGTGTAATATGGCAGGCTGTAGATGTGTTTTAAACGGGCGGGCTCTGTGCTTGATCGGGGCGGTTCCTGGCCCTAGGATTGGATAGGTAGGTTTTATCGCGGTTGGATGTGCTACGATTGGATTGCTTCGGTTGGTTGGATGCACTACTGTATGGGTCCTAGGATTAGATGGGTAGGTTGGAGTTGCTAGGTTCGGATGGGTCCCTAGCATTGGATGCGCGATTTGCGGAACGTGTAGATGCCGCTGGGCGAGGTGCTGCCACCCTTACTTCTGCGGATGAGCACTCTACTCCTTAATCATTAGGTCCCCATCTCTGAGCTCACCCAATCCTCGTCTCGATTTCACTATTATAACTAGACATAGATATCTTTCATGCGCTGCCAACCATTGAACATCTAACGCACTTCTTTGAGCACTTGGAATTTTGTCTGGGGATCTGGTAAGCTTGGGCCCGCGCTATCAATAAAGGGTGGGGGGGCAGCGAGGTTTAGGCTTCAGTAAAGGTCGGCAGCCCCCTTGGGTTCGGTATTTCGAACTTTTACCATCGTTCCTCCCCTAGGAGTAATAAGAGATGGTTATTGAATCCTAGATGATGCTTTGTCGTGTCATGATCGCTGATGGGTGATCCAATATGCAGCCCGCCCGTTGGTAAAGTATCGGTTATGTGGTCATGTGTCTATAAGTAACCGGTTGGCGGTCGCCTGGATTAGGTCCCAGCCTCGGTTCATAGCGATGATGTGTTTTCCGATAGTCTAAACAGCCACTATGATGGTTTAAGTCCTCATTATCTATGCTAGAATCGAGCACCACCATTAAAGTAAAGTGTTCTGAGCCATCTCCTGTCCAACAAAGTGTATCTCCGATTGAAAGACCCCTTCTGCCCATGGAAGACACAGACCTGAATGACCGTGGGAGAGAATAAAACCCCCGATGTTACCCAGGACAAAATAGGAAAAACCTGGTCTGCTCGGTCGGTCAGCACTACATTGATAATACCTGGAGGGGCATAAGAAATACACGATCTCGGCAGGAATTGCCATAATAGGGAGTAGGGCGCATACGATCAACAGACTCAGTTGTTTACCCTGTTGGGGAATCCATTCCAAGGCCATAGCACGTTCCGGTCCAGGCACAATTGATCCGGGACCAGCAGCGAAGGAAGCAGCACCACCCATATACGTGATAGGAAGGTCTCGTCATGAGGCCAGTTAGTCCTGGTCCGATAGAGTAGTTCCTTATCTTTTTATGTGGATCAGCACAACCCGCGGTGGAAACCCCAAAAAGTAGTAAATCTCAAATTGGGTTCCAAGGGGTTCTTCACGACCATCTTTACCAGCATCGAAGATAGGGACAGGGTGTTTTAGAACGACCCATATTTATTCAATTCTGCAGGGCTACACCTTCGTTACTGGGTGGAGAGATTCAGCCCTGAACGAGAAGACTTCTCGCAGGCTCCGGTCTGGATCCGCATGTACTCTCTCCCACAATAATTCTGGGATGAGGAGACCATGCAAGGCATAGGCAACACCATCGGAGCCTACATCAAAACCTCAGAGGCCACAAAAGCAGGCAGATACACCTCATATGCTAGGATCTGTGTCTATATGAATGTTTCAGGAGCTCTCCCGAAATAAATCTGTATCAGCCATCGAGATGAAGAATGGGTCCAAACCCTGGACTATGAACACATCCCATTCCGCTGTAGGAAATGCCATGAACATGGACACCTGTTTCGCGACTGCCCAAAGAATGAAGCAAATAAAAAAGGAAAATACTCAGAGGAAAAAGACACAGAAGGGTTTTGGAAAGCCCAGGGCAAGCGCAAAACGACCAGGCAACAGCAAGGGGCCCCAAAAAAGACTGACCAACAAAGCAAGAACAGCTTCGAAGGCCTGGAGGTAGAACAAATTTAGGGAGAGCAGAAAGAACAAGCTGAAGAAACTCAGAAGCCAGACGCACCAAGGGACAAAGGAGAGATCACGGCTGAGCCAAAACCAGCTACACCCAAAGAGGGGAAACCCTAATCCCCTCAAGAATAAGATCCAGAGTCCAAAAGAATAAAGGCGGTCAACCATGGATTGTGGGAGGAGATTTCAATTTCATCACATCTCTGGCTGAGAAGACAGGAGGCATAATAAAACTGAGTGAGGAGAATCTACGTTTCGAGCAGGTAATCGACAATTTTAGGTTAATTGATGTTCCAACTGCCAACGGCCTCCACACATGGAACAACCGAAGAGGGGGAAACCATAGGGTAGCAGTCAGACTGGACAGATTCCTCATGTCAGACGAATTATGGCCAAAAGGCTACAATGTCGTAGCATAAGTGCTCCCCAGTGCGGGCTCGGACCATTGGCCGATTTCATTACAATGGGACAGCGAAGGCACACCAAGAACCACCCCTTTCAGATTCGATAAGTTCTGGCTAAGCCACCCCCACTTCAAAGATAGAATAAAAGCCTGGTAGAAGGAAGAAATAGAAGTCACAGGAACAAAAATGCATGTGTTACAACAACGTCTCAAGCACATCAAGGCCAGGCTCAAGCAATGGAACAAGGATGAATTTGGCAATATATTCCAGGACAGAGGGCTGCTGGAACAGCAAATGGCCCTGGTTCAGCAGGAGATCATGAGCAACGGAATATCAGAGGATCTTAGGCAACAGGAAAGCCTCATACGGGAGCAGCTAGAATCACGCAATCAACAAGAGGAATGCCTATGGAGACAAAAATCCAGAGTTAGATGGCTCCAGGAGGGGGACAGGAATACGCGTTTTTTTCATCAAACCACTCTGCAAAGAAGGAACCACAACAAAAGAAACTTTATGCACAAAACACAGGGAGATAAGCTGGAAGCACATGGGGAGATAGAACGCAAACTCACTACTTACTTTGGGGAACTCCTCACAGAACCTCCAGTGGATAGGGAAAGGGCCATGAAAGAAATAACTAACAACATCCCAAGATTAATCACAGAAGAGCAGAACACGATTCTCATGCAATCAATAAGCTATGAGGAGGTCACAGAGGCAGACAAAGGCATGGCAGCAGGTAAAGCCCCGGGGCCGGATGGATTCACTACAGACTTATTTCAGGCCTGCTGGGAGGAAATAGGAAGGGAAGTTCATGAAGTCGCAGAGGCATCAAGGTATACAGGAAGTATTCTAAAAGCTTTCAATGCCACTTTCATTGCACTCATCCCCAAAGAGCAAGAAGCCAACTCTGCAGACAAGTTCAGACCAATCTCGTTGTGCAACGTAATATAAAAGAGAATAACCAAGGTCATAGCGACGTGTCTCAAGCCAATCATGCAACAAATTATATCCCCGGAGCAAGGGGTACATTGATTGCAGGCAAATTATTGATGGTCTAATAGCAGCACACGAAGCCATCCACACTCTCAAAAGTAGCAAAAAACCAGGTATTCTCATAAAACTTGATATGTCAAAAGCTTTTTATATACTTTATTGGAACTTTCTTGAGCGCATATTGCTAGCCTTTGGGTTCTCCACAAAATGGATAGCCTGGATACTCAGCCTGGTCTCCAATGCATTTTTATCTATCCTAGTTAACGGAGTGCCTTCTGGCCCCTTCAGCCCTTCTCGAGGGATCAGGCAAGGAGATCCCTTATCCCCTTTCCTATTTCTCCTCATTACAGAAGGCTAATGAATGCCTTTATTGGTCTCTCGGAAGAAGGTAGCTGCTGATCTCCGCATAATGACCAGAAGATAGAATGAATAGATGCCTGAAAAGTGAAGCCCGATTCCCTGAAACGATCATGTTATTTAGGGGCATAAGAATCAAGGAGACTTTGTGAAGGTGGGTTGTTCGGGGCTGAATTTCCTTCATCCAGGTCACTTACTTCTGAGCCGGGGGTAGAAAGCTCTTTCCGACCGAACTGGCTGGTAAGTCTTTGTCACGCTCCCCTGCCCGCCAGATCAACCCGCGTAAAGTCAGTGGGTATATGATTGGTCCAGTGAAACCCGCGTAAGGTAGGGGGCGCAGGCTGGTGGGAAAGGAAGGATGGACAGGGGTTAACAACCTTACAGTCACTGATTGGGAAAGAGAGATTATTCTCTCTCTCTATGGAGACGTTCGGAATCGAACCGAAAAGCTGAGCGATAAGCAAAGGAGGAATACTTACCTTCAGCCCAGCCATACCGTCTAAACCATTCACTCAAAGGATTTACTTGAACGAGTCATACCAGAACGAGGTCAGCCTTCCAGACTGGATAAACCTTGGATAGCCATGTAGGGGAGAATAAATACTAGTTCGCGTACCCTTTACCACGTACTACTATTCGGGAATACCCTTGACCCCCTACTACTTACCTCTTGGACAGTTACCGGGGGTTGCAGCCGAGAATACATCGTCTACACCCACACATTAGCCGACAAGCTGGGTTAGCCCAACACCAGGAGCTGATAAACTTTGAAGCTGCCAAGCTTGGTTGTTAGCCTAACTCCTGGGGCTGCTGCTAAAGGTTAGCCCAACACCTTGAGCTCCTAAACATGGATGCGAGCATATATAATGTGGCCTCCGGAACATGGGCTTGACCCAAACACTGTTGCCTGCTGAACATGGGTAGTTGCTCGCTCAACCAATAGCTACTGGAAGAACCATTGCTCGCTTAACACTGGGTTGCGAAGCTGAACCAATCAATAGTCACGCGAAGAGGAAGAACCATAGCTCACTGAACCATAGGTACGTTCCTTCCCCTCCCTTCCCGAACTACACTATACGGACAGGAGTGTGAGCAACGGGTACGAGACGAGAGAAGAGGTAGGTGGGATTCGACTACTCTACTTCGGGTAACATACTTTCACTGGGACTAACCCACACCCATCCAAGCAATCTCACCATCCAAGCAATCTCTCCCTCCACCCCCACCAATAGCTATTCTCGCGAGCTACCTCACCTAAGACTTTACGGGGAATAACCTTCGCAAAAGCCCCATAAAGGCACCATAAAAGCCCCATAAAATACCAGGAAAAGAGCAAATGTGATGTGAAAAAGCGTGTATAAGTATCGTAACATAGGTATATTGAAAGCTAGGAGTAACTAACATATTAGACAGGCTTTTGGAGATACTTCGTTGAAATAATTCGTTGGAATAATTCGTTTCAGTCTTTTTTTGTAAAAGACCAAATTATGGAGTTATTTTATCTTTATGCTATCTCTAGTTACCGAAAGCATACGAGTCAATACGTCTTAGAGAACCTTCGTAGAATCAGAGTCTATTAAAAGACCATAAGGTGTTCCATCCTCTCCCACAATAAATAAACTTCGTTCCTAAGTTACTTATTTGGTGAGGGGCCTGCGTCGGGAGAGCGACTCCGTACCTCACCCACTTAGGGTGAGTCACTAATCGTACCTCGCCCTTCTTAGGTCGGGCGAGTCACTTAACGTACCTCACCCATAACGGGTGAGTCACTTAACGTACCTCACCCATAACGGGTGAGTCACTTAACGTACCTCTCCCTCCCGATGGTCGGTCGAGCGTTAAAACCGTTTCTCACCCTCAATCGAGCAACTCAAAGTTTAGGTTACTTATTTGGTGAGGGGCGTTGGTCGAGTGTGTTTTTAAATACCCTGGTGTACACTTATAGCCTTCCTCCCTCAAATTTTATACAGTGAAGGTCTTCATTCGTACATTAAGAGGCCCCCTTTACTAATTACCCCAAAAGACTTTCCTGGGGCATTTAAGGACCTGTCTGGGTTTCCGAAAAATAGCAGGGTTTATAAGTATCATATCTGTAGGGTTGGCTTCGCGTTAGAAGGGTTGATAAGGACCTTACTGGCTGAGTTGACCAGGACCTTACTGGCTGGGTTGACCGGCGAGGACCTTACCTGAGCTCAAGACCTTTCCCTTCTAAAGAAGGGCAGGATACTATTTTATTCTCCAACTACTTCCCCTCAAACTGAAATATATTTCCGAACCTTATTTTCACCCGGCCCGGTAAGTACCAACCCTTCTCAAGACCAGGACCTTACCTTCGGTAAGACCTTTCAGGACCTTTTGTTTTTTTCTAATCATTAATGAGCGGTCCGGCAGGGGGGGAACCCCCCTTAATCATAATCGAGTAGTGCCCTTCCCTCAATGATTAATAGGGATACCAGCGAGGGGCACTATTCCGGCTGGGCACTACTAATGATAATGGATGTTGGGGCTTTCTATTAAGGTGATCCAAGTTGGGGGACCCTCTTATCGAACCAATCTATTCTTTTTGCTTGCTCAGATTTAGATATCCCGAGCCCCCTTCGGCTGGCCAGCCAATGCAACAGTCTGTCTTCGTAATCATAACGGGTCGATCCTCCATTTCGTTCGTTTCAGCAACTCATCCTACTCCCTCCTCAAGAGCTTCCCACGCACGACAGAGGAAGGAACCAACCCGGGCGCTTTTTGGAGGACCAGGACGATTATCCCTGTGAACCCAATTGATAGCTTACGAGTTTACGTCCATCCCTGGTCGGGTACAGTTCCCTTTCTATTCCTCGCCACCCTTCCTTGTAGCCGTCACCCGAATTCGCGCAAGTGTATCTGCACCCCAGGCTTTACGAGGAATGAATTCTCGCGACCAGGCACAATCCCTACACCTAGGAGCACCCTTTCCCGCATATCCATACAATACTCGAGTAGGCGGGTTGAGGTCTTACGTGCGAGGTACCCATCGGAGCGGAGTACCCCACGATCCCAAGAAATAGATAGATGTCTGTCATCTGACGGGTTCGACCGGAAATGCTATGCCTACGCACAAGACTACCCTTCTTCCCGATAGCTTCGCGGGGACTACTCAATTTGACGACGACGGACGATCCGCCCGTAGGGGGTTTACTGCACAAGGCTCCTGCAGAGGGTGGGTACCCCAGCGAATATAAGATGCTCAGCTCCGCACAACATAGGGATTAGCACGCTTTCGGGAAGAACATGAAATAGTGAAAGATCCGGCATGCGAGACACGGCGATCATGAGAAATTCGCGAATTGGAAATGCTATAACATACTCTTTCCCATAACTTTCCGTACTGGACCAACCTACTGAAATGCAAATAGGGATTAAAAATGTGGTCAATACCACAGAGAATGGGGGGATACCATCTATACCCGTGTACAAATTGATGTTTTCATAAGGAAGCCATCGAATGGTTCCCACAAATTGGGATTCGGCCGTAGGAGAATCAAATTGTATCCGGGGAACAGGGGGGTACGAGAAAGTGAGAGGAGAGGCGCACAGACCAATGAATCGTATCAGTCGTATTCTTGAATTTGGAATGGAAAGAGGAATAATGCTCCCCAGCACGGGACACAGAATAGGACCACTTAGATCGGAATAGCATTCACGAAAAGGTAGTAACATACGAATTGAACATTGAAGGGATTAGTTGGCAACAGATAAAGATGAGGCGCCTAGTTTCAATAAGAGTCTATCAGTGCAGTGCAAGTCAGCTGAACACCGTTGATAAGGGGAAGAAGAGGGAGGGCTTTTCCGGGAACTCATACCCACCCTGTCCCTTATAAATCTGTCCTCCCTCCTGCTCCATCTCCCCTGCCCTACATAGATTTCCCACTTTCGTGATTGGGTTTGTGCTCTAAGCAAGGTAAAGCCATGAATTCAGCCAGCCAATGTGGTGTGGTCAATAAAATAAAAGGCGATAAGGTCCCTCAAGGGCCTCTCCCTTTGGTCTCGCGTTCGTTCCTCCCCCTTCTTAGGTCGGGCGAGTCACTTAACGTACCTCCCCCAGAACGGGTGAGTCACTTAACGTACCTCGCCCACAACGAGACACTTAACGTACCTCACCCTTTATTTCTTCCCCTCAAAGAGCGCTTATAAAGTGACTCTTTCTTCAAAAGTCCATTTCTTCCAGTCATTCTTTATATATGTAATAACACGCTTTTCGGTGTGAGTCGAAGGGTGAGGAGCGAAAAGCGCTCACCTGAAGGATGAGGGTGAGGAGCGAAAAGCGCTCACCTGAAGGATGAGGGTGAGGAGCGTAGTAGCCTAGTAGTCTACTTGCACCGGAGACCGACTTCTACGAAGTCCTTTGGGCGGCGCGTTTGAACTAAACAAGACACTTCATTCTCCTTCCCCTATGAGGGAGGGAAAGAGCTAAACGCACCTTCCCCGATGCGAGAAAGGGCTTTCGCACCTCTATTTTATAGAGCGGCTCGTACCTCGCTCCTTCGACGCGGACGCCGAGTCGTGCTGCTGGTCATTATATATGTAAATACACATGCGCTTTTTGTTTTTTATTTGATGCGACATGATACATCTATATCCAACCAGAATTGATTCTATTTCGAGATACAGATATGATCTCAGTTTCTCTAACTGTGTGAAGAGTTGGCTTTTACGGTCAAGTCAATCCTTCGACAATGCTGCTATTATATATGTAATTACGCTTTAGGCTCTCATAATCGATCGTACCCTAATAGAATAATATCGTTTACAAAGATATATCTCATTATATATGTAATTATTGCATGTCGCTTATTTCTTTTGTGTCAAGGGGCTGCTGTCACAACGTCATAGGTTGTTTGTTCTTCAAGCAGTGTGTTTAAACAGATTTGTTCTTCTCGCTTTCTTCATGGCTTCCTTGGCTTGCCTTGGTTCTGTCCTGATCGCTTTCCTTTCGCTAGCATGGGACGTTCCCTTTCGCTTCCCTTTCGCTTTGCTTTCGCTAGCATGGCACCTTCCCTTTAACTGTCTTCCTTGTCACTCCAAGTATCTAGCATCCCACCCTTTCAGAAAGATGGTTAAAACTCTCAAATAATGCTTCTAACTCTAAGCACGTTAGGATCAAACGCTGTCCCTTTCACGATCTCCTAACTCTAAGCACCAGAGCATCCAACCGTTGTACTCTCTGCTCTTATCTGCTCTTCTCTTCTCTGCTGACTCTAACCCTTGGCTGCCGGTGTTCTATGGCTTAGCTTGTGTAACCCCGAAGCTTGGCTTGTTTCTCGCTTTGCTTAGCTTGGTGAACGCAACCTACGTCTTAGCTTGTCTGGCTTTGTTTGTGAAACCAAGAGTATCATCATGTTTTATTAAGTGATCCTCCAGTTCCAGCCATGTTCACAGGTGCATACTCCTTTCAATGACATGTCCTTAGACAAGCGCTGTCCATAGGTTCAAGTATAGGTCGGTCAGGATAAAGCCGTTCCGCTTGACTATTCATTCAGCAATACGGGGCTAGAGATCCATCCCCACATTCTTTACTCACCTACCTACCCACCGCACTGCAGTTATGTGATAGACTTGCCGGGACGTTCAAGCAGCCAGAGCCACCAGCCAGCACTCATCAAAATCCCAGAAACCAACTACTCCCTCCGACCTTGAAGCATTTCCATCACGATCGGCTCACTCACTCTACAACCATCCAAAAAAATGATCTCTGAAATAAGATTCTCATCCTTAGGATGAGAAGTACTCTCACGCTTCGTTTGTCTGCCCAGTTCATTCCTACTCCAACTCACCATTTTATGGTTCATTTGGCGCTATGGTCCTTGGGAGTTCCCGTCCGCCAGGAGAATGGATATAACGTTTTTTACGAGAATGCTTACGTTTCCTTTCCTTATGCGCGGAGCCCAAGCATCGATTGATACAAACACTTATGCTCTTGTCCCGGCCAATGCAGCTAACGGCCGGCACTCCCCAGATCCTTCAGTCCAAGCCTTTCAGTTTTTTTATGTATATAATGGACTCGAGCTATATTAACGGAGGAGTGTCCAAGTGTAAACTGTACGTAATTGAGACTCTTTTCCCTCACTCGTCTTAAGGACTCAACCGGGGGAGCACTCGACCGTATCTAACTCGATCGGGGAGGGCATGCACTCGACCAACCCTTAGGGAGAGGGAGAGAGAGCGCAGCAGTGCTTTCGGGGTAAAAGCTAAAGCTGGTATGGTTGTGTATCCGGGGTCTTGGTTGCTTCGGTTGAATTAGGATCATCTGGATTCTTCTAAAAGATCGATTTCTTCGGCTAGTAGAGCCGGCTTCATTCACAGGTGCATAGACCCACTTCTACTAGTGCTCTCCGAGCCCTTCGGTTGCCATGCCAGGAGTAATAGATAGATGTTTGTGCAGGGCGCTTGCTCCAAGGGTGGAAAAGGGCTATGATGGATAATGAGAGATACCCGCCCGCGATCTATGGCAATCACTTCTTAGTAGTCATATTTGGCTGGCTTTTTCGAGCGAAGGCACCAATCAAATCTCTTACCGGTTCCACCCACCCTATTTATTAATACATATAGCTTTGGCTGCGTGATTCCCCTCTGAAATCCCATACAACCATTTCAAGTCCGGCTTACTCCTATAATATCCAGAATAGATGCTGGAGCAGCTAGGATTGCTTTAGCGAGAGCGTAGGTATTCCCTATCCATAGATAGACTTTCGAAATGGGCTTTGTTTGTTCCTCCCCCGGGTGCCTGCCCGTTCTTTCCCATCACTTTGGTAAAAGCAAGTCCCCTGCAGGAAGCAAAGGTACGATCTATTCTTGCTCAGGCCTGCCCGATCTCGTATGCCTACTACTTAATGGACATTTATCACATGCCTACTATGAATGTTCCCCGTATGCCTGCAAAGCTCGCCCCTTCATCTGTCAAGCCTAACCTTTGCGGAGCCCAGCAAGAGATCGTGACTCGATCTTCTCTTTACGCTCCCATCCACCATTGAGATATGGTATGGAGCTTTGATTATTATGCGGTATGGATTATCTCCCATAAAGCCCACCCGTTGCCCTCCATTTATCAATACATTGAGTGTGATCTTGACACGCTAGTGCCCACCATTGGACTTTGCTAGCCGGGTATAGCTCCTTGCATAGACTGATAGGCTGGCGTAGCACTTCCAATTGTACAATGGGCAGGATGCGCTTTCTCTAGATTGTACGGTAGGCATCGCGCTTTATAATGAGTGTCCACTTATTATGAAATTACCCATAAATTCTTGTTGATCAATGATGTCTCGGGCATACAGGCCAATAGCTACTAGAAGTAGTGTTCCGACATTGCCATTAATTCCTAAATGATGCGCTGTTCCGTCATTATCATTAGGATCTGTTCCAACTATAGGTGTTTCAACAAATGCATTTGCTCCAAGAAGTTAAGCTCTGGTATTTGCACGTGTTCCTAAATATGCAGAAGCTAAAGCAGTAGAGCCTGCAACCCTTCGTTCATTTCCATGTTTCCATTTACTTCTGCCTTCTTTAGTGTAGTGAGCTAGTAGGTAGGTACTTTTGACTTGCCAAAAAGCAGCGTACTTTTTACCGACCGTGTACTTAATTGTCATTGTTCACAATTAAACCGCGTCATGATATCTATGTCCCGCTAATCAGAGTGAATCTCAATGTCCCACATAAAGAATAAGCCGTGTAAGTAGGGGGTCAGTTCCAGTCATAGTTTGAGATTCAAAGCCCGTTGATCCACCTGTTCAAGTTCGATAGCCCAATCCCATGTTAGTAAAGTAAAAGCTACACGACTGACTTGCTTGCTTGGTTATTCCAGTAAGTGCCTTTGCCGAAAGAGAGAATGCCTTTACCGGAAGAGAAGAGCAACGGCCGGGGGGGCGTAAAAAGAAAAGGGAGGGGGTAAGTTCCAGACGTAGGTCTGCTGTGTCATTCGTCCTGTCGATGTTGGGCTATATCCGGTAAAATAGTTGAAATATTCTCCATAAGTAGAGGTAGCATCCTTTCCAGGTTGATAGCTAGGAGCATCCCTTACAATTAGGAAGCCATAGCCTGGTGTTCTGGTTCCCATTCCATTACCAGTCCTAGATCCTACAAAACCAATGGATGGATCCCGATCTCGGTCAATTGAATCTGGGACTGCTGGATTTGCATATGCATCATTCACTGCTTATAGGGAAACTCAGTACCCTGGTACGGGATCCCACTCTGGAATAGGATCTTAGTAAACAAGATCAACTGATTCAACCGCTGCTTTCGGTGCTGCTACCTCCTCTCCTGTGGGTGGTTCCAGATGAACTGAATCAAGGTCAATTGCAGCTGCTACCCCCGCCTTAGCTAATGATGGTTAAACGGTAGCTATCTGAATCTTCGGGTTATAGGTCCGTTCGCTCTGAATCTGAACCTGGAACTGGGTCGCTACTGCTGCTGGAATTGACTTTGCAATGGCTGGTGCCTATATGCCTTTGCTTTAGGTGGATCAACTGCTGCTCGCTCTAGCTACCTTTGCATCTACTGCCTGTGATTCTGCCTAAGCTGCTGTCTCGGCTGCCTATGCTGGTGATGAATCAACAATATAAACCGGATCTGCTGCTGGAACTAGATCTGTAGGCAAAGGAGCTAGAGCTTCAACTGGGTCAACTAGTTCACCTTACAAAATTGGGTCAACTCCAATTGCTTCAACGAGGTAAACTGGCCCTGGAACCGGATCTGCCGTTGGGTCTCAATGTCGATCTCAAATTTGAGATGAAATGGGCTATGGATATAGAGCTAAATCTATCACTGGTTTTGGAATGGATCTAACCCTTGCCTTGCTTCTGCTAGCTCTCGAACGGGCTATGCTACCTTTGCCTTTGCCCTTAATGGATTAATTGCCAAAACTGGTGCTTTTGCTCGGGCAACCACATATGCATCTGGAACAGAAATAACTGTCTCTGGTACTGGATAAAGATCAACTGAGTCCACGGGGTATAAAACTAGGGGCTTTACTACTGAATTTGGAACGAATGCATTTGGCTCTGCCCCTAATACAATTCTCTGTACCTTGTGAGATCTGGGACCTTGCGCGTGCTGCGCCAAACGAACGGCGTTAACTCTTCTTCGGTGCTATATGATTGGCTAGTTGGACCGCCCTTATCCCGCCTTCCACCTTGATGATCTCTTATGCCTGCCTTATGTGCCTGCCTTCTGGTTATCGGACTTTGCTACCTTTGCTTCTGCTCCTTGCTCAGATGCGATGCTGCCTTTACTTCCTTTGGTGGTGAATCAATAGGCTCTGCGCCTAGAACCGGATAAACTCGATCTCGATCTAGAACTAGTTGTTTTGGAACTGCTATTCAAGCTCGCCTTCGAACTGCTACTGGATATGTAACTGAGTCAACTGAATCGACGGGATCCGGGTAAACTGCTCCCAGCTCTGCTTATGGGTATCGATCCCGAATATACTTTGGATCTACTCGGTCAATTGCCTGCCTCTACTGTAGGCGGTTCCGGGTTAACCGGGGCAACCCCAACGGGTTATGCCTTTGTATCTGCTGCCATCCGCACCTATGCTTCCGCAACTGATGGTAGATCCACTGACTCTGCTGTCCCTCTAGATGCCTTTGCCCTAGCATCTTTCACCGTAGCCTCTGCCCCAACCTTTGCCTCTGCTTACTCTGTAACCTACGCTACTTACTATGCAGCTGCGGGTGAATCTGCTCGCTATGAATCTATAACTGGAGGGTGTCAAACGGAAACATAAACAACTGGATCAATTAGCGTGGGATCCGAATCTTTATTATCTGTGCCCGGAGCTCTTTCTCTGCTGGTTTTGGGACTGGCTCTCGAACGGTAAGGAATGCTCGCTCTGTTATTGGTAATGCTTATTACTCTGGATCTTGATATGGAATCGGAAAAATGGACAGTGGGGAAGCTAGCACCGGGTAAACTCCAACCGGATCCGCTATGGAACCTGCTGGATATAGATCTGGATCTATTGGTGTTGGCTCTTAGTCAACTGGTTCCAGGTCAACAACTGCTGAGGGGTCACCTGGATGAGAAACTGCCTTATTAGCTGCCTTTGTATCCCCTGCCTTTGCCTTAAATACGTAATATTCAAAGATCTTAGGTAAGGTTCGAATTTGTTCCCCGGATCGATTTCCAGATGGTCGCTAGGTAGGGGCAAAAAGTGCGAGGTGGGGCGCGGCGAAAGATATCGGTTAAGGTATACTTGGTGAACGTAGGGAGCTACCCGTGTGGATCCGCTCGAACTCTAACTGGGTCTGCCGGAACTACTACCGTTACCACCTAGAATAGGTGCTGATCAATTGTGCTTCTCTTATGGATATGTGCCTCCGCCTCTGATGCTGCTTGGTTATGTCGGGTCGGTCGGTGTTAGTGAGCTGCGCTTACCCTATGTGTGGTTCGATCGGTTATTGGAAATCAATTTGTTCGTGTCGTTTCTTCGGCGAGCAGGTGCCTGCGATCGATCGGTGTTGCTTCTATTCGTGCTTGGTGCTTTCCGGCCGATGTGTTCTTCCCTTTCCTTGTCGATGCTTTGTATTTCCCCCGATGCTCTGTCCCTCCCTCCCCTTCCTTTCTCGCTGCGGGCCTTCGATCTCGATCTGCAGGGTCTGGATCTCGGTCTAAAAATGTATCTGCGTTGATAGCTGTGGGGTCTACTGATGGTGGTGCCCCTTCCTTCCCTGCGGCCTTCACCTTTGTGGGTGGTGCTTTCACCGCTGCGACTACTGAAACTAGTGGGGGTGCTACCTTTCCTCCTGGTGCCTTCGCTTATGGCTTTTACTTTGCAACCGAAGAAGCCGCCTATACGGAATCAACTTCACCAGGTCCTAATACCATCTATGCCATTATTTACGCCTTTGCTCCTAGAGATGATGCAGAGACAAGAGAGGTAGAGCCATCACCACCTTGCCCCAGAATACCTTCCGGTTCCATAGGCATTTAACCAAGTGAAAGCGCCAGTTGATCTTGATCTATAAGCATAAACGACAGCAGTCATTGACCCAGATACAGATCCATAGCGCGCGGCATCCCTTCCAGTTACATATCCATTTCGAAAGCCAGAGCCCGTAGTTCCACCAGCAGATGACATGGATCCAGCGCCATATGACCGAGGAGCGAATTCACCAGTGGCAGAGCGAAAGGCATAGCTATCAAAGAGCAAAGGGGCCAGTTAGTATTCATAGGCCAGTATTTTACATATAAACATCTATAAAGCAGTACGGGAAACACTATAGATAGATAGAAAGCCGCCGCTTTTGAATCCTTCCAACTATTCACACCTATATTCGAAGACACCTGGTAGGGAAGGAGTAGGGAAGGGAGCAGAGACAGGAAAAGCAAAGGTAGTGCGGGTGGTAAAGCTTATTACATACCTACAATAGTTTATCACCCGTCCAAGGAGCATCACTAGCACGCATAGGAGGAAAAATCCACGTAGACACCTTATTTCGGTCGAAAACGTACTGATTGCCCATTTCACAGGGAGAAGAACGCATGTTACCCAGTGGATGGATGCGAGTAAAAGGTACGTTTCATGGCCCAATATACCCTGATCCATAGGAGGTAATCTCGCCGGGTCATTTCTTTGAGTCGCTAAGTGGTTCAAGCTAAGTGGGGAAAGAGAGCCAGACGGAGAATCTCTTGCTTGTTAAGCCGGGTGGAAAATAGATTATTTCATTGGTTATCCTCTTTGTGCTCTTTCTTTCTAATTATTCCCACCCACAACCCTTGCTTTAAGACACTATGGTGAAACTGGTAAGATACCATGACACTATGGTTTAATACGGCACGGAGGACTATTGGTGTTTTTATGCGCTTAAAGACTGAACTACGTACAGGGTGCTTTGATTGACTGGAATAGAGACGACGAAAGGACACTTTGACTCATTGGTTATCTAATAAACCTCTCTTTGAGCCCGTTTCATAAACACCCTACGCATAAGTAGAGCCAAGGACAAAGGCCCGGGTGGATCTGCTGTTGGGACTGGCGTTGGTGCGCGCTTCAATGGATTTCCTTCACAACTTGAATTGATTTCTTTCATTGGATCCCCTAGAAGCTATAGCAATTCAGTGGACTAGGGAGAGGAACAGACCCGGTTAGCTTCTTTCGTTTACTTTTCCTGATGCCCCATGGGCAGAGGTCAAGGTAAAGGTAGCTAGAACAGTTCCATACCCAGAAGCAGGTGCATAAGCAAGGGCAGTAGCATATCCAGTTTTTGACTCAGTAGCACTAGCAGCAGATCCAGACGCATATCCAGATCCTCTAGCAAAGCCAGGTGTTCCATACCCAACATCTATACTACTAGTAGATTCTGATGTTGCTTATGAGTTTGATCCAGAAGTAGATCCAGTAGCATCAGTACGAGAGTCAGTAGTTCCAGTTCCTGATTCTTATGTTCCAGATCGAGATACAGTAGCAGAGGAAGCAGATGGTGAGTCAGTAGAGCGAGATGGAGATTCTGTCTTTCTAGATCGATACCCTTTTGAACTTGTTTCAAAATAGGGGGCCAGCAAGAGCAGTTCCATACGCGGCAGAGCTTCCAATAGTGGACTTAGCCAGTGATCCAGTAGTTGACCCAGCAGCATACGAGTGAACACAAGCATCAAAGGCAGAACCAAAGGCAGCTAAGGCAAAGACATCAGAGACGATAGAAGCATGGGCATAGGTTGCGGAGCCTATTGAATTTCGAGATCCATCACCTCGCCCAGGTCAAGATTCAGTTAATCGAGATCGAGACCCATTAGCAGCAGATCCAGAAATGGAGCAGATCCTACAGATCCATAGCCTACAGCACCAAGAGCGGAGATTGATGCCAGCAACACCAAGAGCAAAGCTAGCAGATAATCCAGTTGTTTCATATCCTCCATGCTACGTTCCATTTCCAGATCTAGATCCAGAAGCAGGAGAAGCGAAGAATTATCTCCTTTCGCTGCTGGGGCTGCTGGTCGTGATGCTCCTGGTTATGCCGCTTCAACTGGTGCGTATGGACGCCTACTATTAAACTTATGCTAGGACTGCTGATTGTATTGATTATGGTTGTGATGCTGCAGGGGATGAGGGGGTTCTAATGCTAATGGGAATGATGCTCTCGGTAACGCTTTTAGTAAGAAGGATTATGCCAGGTTGGCTTACTCTTCCTTTGCTCCTGGTTGTTCTGCTTGGACCGGTTCTGCTAGTTCAACTGCTCTTGGAACTACTCCCGCTTATGGAGATGCTTTTGGTTCGCTGCGCCCCCTCCTTACTTCTTTTCAGGCAGTAGTGAGCGATCCGATGAAAATTAGCTTACTTGAAAGGCAGGCTATGTTGGTCGGCCCTCACCCTATGACGGGCGGGATCGAACAGTCTTGGCTGGATGGCGTGCCCAGTAGTGGATTGATGCATGGATGGAGGACCTGGGAAAGCAGGAAGACCTTTCAGTTGAATCAGTTGAACAGCTAAGTTATGTGTCCGTGGGAACTGCCCTTTCTATGGCGTCGAGCAGCTAAGCGAGTACCTTTTCTCTTTCCTTACTCCAGGCAGAAAACGTAACTCAACTGCTAGCTAAAAGCGCATTGGACATGTATGGCAACTAAGTACAATTAGTTACCTAATATTACTCTATTCATTCTGGCCTACCTACTGCTATGCCTACTCCAGGCAGAAGGACCACACAATCCCAGCAGCCTTCAGTTACTTATACACTTAAAGATCCAGGTTTAGGTAATAATACAGTATTGGTATGAGTTCATTGCCTCTATCATTGGTATGGGTTCACTGCCTCACTGTAGAAAGTCACGCTGGTCTGGCTACTCTGTCTCGCGAGGAGAGGTGAGAACTGTATGAACTATCCCCCACGGAGCTACTTTATATATTCTTATCTCTTATCTTTTGCCTTCCTTCTGTCTCCCTCGTGAAGGAAAGCATTCATTGGTTAGCTGGAAAGTAACACTCGTTGGAAGCACTTCATTGGCAGTAACGAGCACTCTTCAGAACTAGTGAGGATGAAACTACTGCTGCTATTGGTGCTGCTTCAACGACTGCTTCTTCTATGCCTACGCCTGGATCTATCTATGCTTCTCCTGTCCTAGCCTATGCTCTAGCTACCTCTGCCTCTGCACCTGCCCTTGTCACCTATGCTACTGGCTTTATTACTGCTACTGGTACCGGTGCTTAAACTACTGTCATTGGCTCTCTAGCTACTGGTTTGACTGGTGGATAAGCTCAGTCAACTGATGATAGAGAGAACGTTGATACAACCAGCAGTCCGGCATTAGGATCGTTCCCATAAGCTCCAGTTGAACCGGCATGCATCATTTGAACAGCATCGTAGCAAAGAGCAGCACGTAGATAAGCAGTACCAAGAGCATCCCCAGGAGAAGTTTAAGCATAACAACGTCCCAACACCAGCATTAGGATCAGCCAATGGAATCTGGAGCCGCAGCAGCAGTTCCAGTTCCCGGAGCAGTTCCAGCAGCCCTCTGTCGCAGTTTAAGGAGCATAAGAACTATAGTTTCTAGATTTTGAAATAGAATCCCTGGGAACTAAGTAATACCCTTACTCTACCAGCTGAGTAAGCCCTTTCTTTCGCCCAAGGTCAAAGGTCAGGTCAGGAGCTTCCAACCGGCCGGATAGTGAAAGACCCAGATCTGTTTCTTTGGATGGATCCTTGCCTGGATTAGGAAGGGTTATCGCTTCGCTTGCCTGGACCTATTTGGTGGGGCTGATCGATATCGCTTGTTGTGGAAGGTCAGGTAGTCAGGGAAGGGAAGGTAATGAAAGGTCAGGTCACGTATGGTCAGGGAAAGGAAAGGCAAGGAAAGGCAAGTCAGGTATGGGAAGATCAAGTCACGTCAGGTCTGGGAAGCTCTAGTCGGTGCATGAACGAAGCTCTGGTCGGTCCAGCTAGTATTAGGTAAAGAGTTCATAGAGAATAAAATCCAGTTTCAGTGGCCAATGATAAAATATACCTTTTGAGGACCTTCCATTGCCCTGAGCATGATGCGCTTTAAAGACATTTTTATGTATGAGGGTTATTACTATCTCCCTTTGGTGGTTGCATCGGCATCGTAGCTCCCCGGGGCCCTTAAGCCTAAAAGAACTTATCCTTCCTCTTCAATGACCGGCAGTGATGGCTAAGTATAGAACGCAAGCAAATGCCCTTTGAAGCGCTGTGAAGGCTAAAGGCTCCTTCCTTCCTGGTTACAGGCTCTTGAACTTCCTTCTGTTGTCCTTAGGTCCCTAGTTTACAGGCTCTTGAAAATGGAGAAAGCAAGGTCGAGGTGGGAGAGAGAGAAGAGATATAAGCGGGGGAAGGGTGTCTAAGAGAGAGAGTTTATAATCTAAATGCCTTCGCCTTCATGCCAGTGAATGAGTGAGTTGAGTGGACCTACAACAGACAGACAGGCCCAGTAGTAGTGGTTGTGTGGCTTACAGACACTACTTACCTTACTTTAACTTCTCTTACTATTACTTACTTACCTTTATTAGGCAGAATAGCTTGGTTGGTAGATTCGGCATGCCAGAGAACAAACAGTACCCAGTCAGTTAGTCAGTGGACCACCCTAGAACAGAACAGAAGCAACGGGCAAGGGATTACTTTCTCTTTACCCTAGATTGAGAGCTGAGCTGGACCCTTATTACCTGTTTGACACGCACCTGAATAGGGAGGGAAAATATGCTCGTTTCAACATCATCTTTCGTGTTGAAAAAGCAGTGCAAATGACAAGGCCTTGAAAGTTAGTTTAGTTTTAATAAAGGGATCTCAATGTTAAGGGTAGGTGCCTCCCCGTAGATATCATTCTTTCTCGTGATTGTATGACGGGCTGCGCTTGCTAACCCATAGAGATATATAACGCAAGAAGTAATGTAAAGCCCTTCACCCAATCCTTCTCCCTCATCCCCGGGGATTGGTATTCTTAGCAGGGAACTTCCCCCCTTCCACTAGGGGTAGCTATCTTATGCTACACCCCGTTCAGTGAGGTTCATCCCCGGCCCGGGTTAACCACACTTACTCCTTCCACCTGAACCAGGGGATGCGGTGTGGTTCGCCCCTTGTTAAGGAGGGGCTCACCCCACTTCCTCCGCAGCAGCATATATAATACGCTGATTCCTACATATTCCCCGTTCAGTGGCGTGTGGGGGAAAAATAGATATTTGGGATATTGGTATGAATGGCACCCGTAGCAACATATATAATCTGGTGCTTATTGGATTAGTCTGTGCTGTGGGAATATATATAGGCCCCACTTCAACCTTGCTTCCACTTCTTAACCCTCCCCGTTCGGGTGAACCCGGGTTTACCCCAACACTTCACTTCCCAGAGGAATTTGACACTAACTCCTCAACCGGGGGATGCGGGGTGATCAATGCGAGTTCCGTAATAATAAGAATATTTGCGATGAATTGCTTTGTAGGGCAGTGCCATGAATATAGTAGGGCGCTCGCGTAAGGACTTGATTGCATAGAGGGGGGGGGCGGGATGAGTGGTTATGGTTTCCGCCCCCAATCCTCTGGGATTTGTACCCATGAGCACAGATCAATCAATACAATATAGTAGGGGTGGGCAATTAGATATCTGAATATATCCGTTCACTACCATCTTCCCCTTCGTATAGCCACGGATTGTTTCCCTGCCCTTGGATTGCATAGAGGACTATAGACCTTCCGCCCTTCCGGCTTCCGTCCTTGCTAGAGGAATTGGTTTGTGGGGAATGGAGGATTTAAGGCCAATGATTTCAGTAAGGGCGCAGATCTATCCCCGGAAAAACCTAGCTGGATTGCATAGAGGGTACGGGATGAGTAGTTTCCGTGGGCCGAAGCACAGATCAATTAGACGGGACCGAAATAGAGATCTTCAAGGGTATCAACCCAGAGGAAAGGGCATAAATCACCCTTGCGATATATGACCCTTATATAATCTCTATTGGGCGCACAAGGCTAACGGGAGAGCAGCGCCAATCAATATAGGATCTTAGTAAGATCAAACCTGAGACAAAACCAACGAGGAAAGATCTATCAAATGATCGATATAACGATCTGGGTGAAAGAGATCTTCTTAGGTCCAGTGACTGCTCTCCTTCTCCCATCATTAAGAGCGGTAAGGCTATGGGGCTAAGCTCCTCGGCTCGGGGAATGAATAGGTATATTAGAGCGAGGTTTATCCGATTCGGGCAAGAACCGACCGTGGGCTTTCCCGACTCTTTATACAACTTCCATCGTCCCGGCTAACCTTCCCCCAAGAGGACCTATTTTACCTATAAACCTTTCGGGGCCCCTCAGTGATAGTTGGGTGTGGCGAAAGCCCCGGCCCCGTGCTCTCGTCCGAGGCCCTGTAGCAAGATCGTTGGGCTGTAAGCACATTTTTTGGGCCAGAGATATAAAACTCAGTAATTAGGATGATTACGGGGCTGAGCACCTACCACCGGAACAAGCGGACCAAGAAACCAGAAGCACCTGTATCGTAGAATAAGGAAGGAGGCTAGGAAAGGAAAGAGAAGCTGGGGAGGGCCCTATCTATTTCTTGGCTATTTCCGAATAGGATATATCCTATGCAATCATTCATCACAGTAGAATATATGCCCATCTTAATGACAGCTAGTCGGGCAAGGCACTGGCTCACAGCGTAGTAGCTCACAGCAAGGTAAGGCCGGGGGGACAGGAGTTGGAGGGATACAGACTGGACCAAATGTGAAATGGTCATTTAGGGTCGGGCTAGGAGGTGGAAAAAGAAATAGGTCTAGTTCTTGAGCGGCAGAGAGGGAAGCGGGCAAGCAACTCTCTAAGTTCATTTAGATAGGAGGAGCCGGAGGGAATGGCAGGCAGGTGAATCTCCTCCCTCCCGGTTGTGCGGCATCTTATCCTATCGATAGTATGGATTGAATTGCTTCAGTATTGGACGCGGAGATAGGCTTGGTTCGTTAGCTTTAGCCCGGGTTGTCAGCATGCTTTAGATCGATATGCGGGATTTTAAAAATAATACATAAATAGTTGGCCATACCTTACTACTTGAATGAATGGATGGAGGGTGAACCCTCATTCCCCTCGTTCCCAGGTGCTTCCATCCAACACCTCTCTCTCGGATCCATACCTTTGGCAACCCGACCTACCACTTCTGATTGATAAGGAATAGTAGATCCCTTCTTTCTGCTCGCTTCGAGACGGTTCTTAAGACTTATTATGGAGCTTAGCACCTTACTTTGACCATGAGAACCCAACCGATAATCAATCGATTCTCATGTCCCCGTCTGCCAGCATAAAACTCTGTTAGGCTATATCGTGATAGCAGTCTTATAGTAGGTAGGAGCTTGTCACTCGATTGATCTGGTCTCCCGTTGTATAATCCAGCAGGTCGAGGTCCGGAAAACGAGTGGCAGTAACTACCTCTAGCTATTACTACGATAAGACTGGGCCTTAGAGGAATCCATTATTATATACGTAATAGCTATCCCATGAAGCCCCCGGCTAACTATTTTTAATCGAAAACTAAGCGAACTTTTTCATAATGCTTTTTCTTCAACCTGGCCTGGATGAATAGCAATGACGAGATGGAAGGAGCAGAGTGATAGGCTTTAGTGGAGCGGGGGCAAGGTTCGATAACCTGATTGATATCCCAACCAGGGAATCCCGCTTCTGGGTAGTCCTTCAAGTTGATAATGGCACGGGTAGATACCTTAGAACACATTAGTTAGGGGATTGTATTCGGTAGAAGGAGAAGATTCCCGCGGCTATCCTACTCATTCGACTCTGTTGATCGAAATCGGTCCTCAAGTCATTGTTCGTTATGAAATCGCATGAATCGAAACCCACCAGTCATACTAACAAAGTAGCCCACGTAGCTCACTCAATGCAGATCCAGTCTTATATACGTAATAGCTATCGACTGGATCCGCATGCTCCTACTCGGGGTTTGGATGGAGGTTTGGTCAGCTCTTACCTAATAAACCACCTACCTATCCACCTAGCCACCATAGTATTCCCAGGCTTTCTTTCTCTCTGACCCATCTCAGTTTGTTAGAGCGAACCTAAAAGCAAGGTAATGTCAGTCTTATAGTAGTCATTGTTGACACCCTCGCATGTAGGTTTCTTTTGGGGGTTAGTGATACATTAATTACGGAATGTGACTCCGAAGCCAAACAAGAAGGCTGATGTTAGGGCCATGGACCCTGATCACCATTCATGGGGGTAGACATGACTTTTGATTGGAATTGGGGAAATCAATTTGGTGCACATTCCAAGAAGGATTTAGTACCGCGGTTCGAATCAAAGATATGACTTGTTTCCCTTCGGGCCAACCCACAGAAATAACTCCTATGCTATCTATTGAGTGGCATTATTCGTGAAATCGGTTGAGCAATATCTCCATCCATTTTAGGTTCCCCCTGCTCGTTCATGGAAATGGTAGCTACAGCTGTTACTCCGACTCGACCGGCAGCATTCTCTCCTCTCTGGCTGGTGGGGTAGGTAAAGAGAGAGAGGCGGCATGCGCATGCATTCTATCTGGTGTAGGGTGGGAATAGGCGAGCCTTCTTATATATATAATGGGGGGTGGGTATCATAAGTAATAATAATATCCCCCTACCTTTATTCCCTCCCCCTACCGGAGGGTAAATAGATAGTTTGAAACGGGATCTTCCCTTCCTCCCGCAGGACCCATGGAAGGAGCTTCTCCATGAAAGGTATGATCCCACGCACGCTGTTCCCCTTCCCTCTTTCCCTCCCGCTAGAGAGCCTTACATTCATTCCGCTATCCCCCCTTACCGACCGCTCCCCTTACCGCCCCGCTCTACATAAACCCGCTCTACATACATAAAGCCTGAGCGCTATCCTTCACCGCTATCCTCCCAGGTGAGTCTTGACCGCTACCCAGACCAAATCCCCAGCAAATAAATCTGATTGCGTTGCGATCTTTCACACCGGTTCCCTACCTGTTAACATATTCCCTCCCTGTTAACATATAGATAGGTTAAAATATAGATAGGTAGTAGGCCGGCCTTCCTTCATTAAGCCTCCCAACATGCATGTCGGGTCGAGCTGGCTCGTGCGTGATAGATATATGTTGCGCTGGGTCCCGCTTCGTCGGACGGACTTTGCACAGAAAACAGCCATGCCAGAATTACTCTTTCCTTTCCGGGCTTTAAGTTACTCATCAGGAGGAGGGGCTTGCCTCTCTGGTGGGGAAGGTTGTTACAGCCAATTCTCATATGCCCATTGCATATAAATGTCTTGTTGTGAAGGCCTGTTCTTCTCCTTCCTCTCGGCTATGGAATTCCTATCCAGCTATGGAAGTGGGAAAGGGTGCAAGAAGGGCATACCCCCCCAGCGGAGAGAGAACCTTCCATAAATGGCATGCTCCAGGAATAAAAAATTCATTTCTGTGCCCAGATTTGGATTCCTCGAACCCATCCAAATGAGGTTTTGACTATGGAAAAATGCCAAATGAAAAGGACCGGAGGGGGTGAGGGGGTGAGGTACGAACCCTTCGACCGACAGGTCGAGCAACGAACCCGCTCGACAAAAGTGGTCGAGGGAGAGACCGCGAAACTTAGGTACGAGGGGGAGGTTTAAATGTCCCAACCCAACCAAATGGGGGGGAACTTAGTTATCCTTCCTATCGGCGAAGTGGGAAAGGGTGCTAGGATCACCTCAAAGAACGGGGTTTTCCCCCTCAGGCCGGGGACAAGCCCCAGGATCCAGGTTATGGAGAATTCTTCATTTCCAGGTCTATGTCAGGAGGCCTCTATCTGGCAGTCCTGATCTCCATCCTCATCCGGGATATTGCAGTAGCCCTTGAACCTGGAGGCAGGCAGCTGTATTGTAAGCCTCACATATTCCTCCACGAACTCATCATCACTAAATGACTCACTATCGGGCAGCCTAACTCACCTCACCTGATAGTGGTGCCAACCCCTATGCGGTAGTATTGGAACCTCATGGTGCTATCTCGGTAGTGTCACACATCCTAGGAATTCCAGCTATATAGGTATTGACTACCGGTATCACCCCATCCTCCTAATGGGGGGGAATTTCCCTTCCAACCTCATTATGGGGAAGTAGGCTCTCCAACCACCAGCACCACCTAGTCAAAGTTCATGAAATGGTGGCCTAGTCTAGTTCAGTATGAGTAACTTATCTTCTCCTCTTCTTCCTTTCAGCTATGAAAGTGGGAAAGGGTGCTAGGGCATACCTATCATATAGATAAACTTCCGGAAATGGAATGCCCGCCTTAGAAGCTAGGTAGGGATTATCAGCCTAGCCAAGGAATGAGAGAGATCCTGTTAATGGGCACTTCCCTGTTCATTAGCCTTTCGTTATCCTAAGAACATTAGCACTTCGTCCCGATGAACCTTTCCTTCCCCCGAAGTGGTTGAATGCCCCTCTGCTCAGATTAAGGATCTAAAGTGAGGCAAGGGAGAGAGCTGAGAGGTCGGGCAAGAATGGGCATCAAATGCTCCAACCCGGGCAAATTTAACTGCTTTCCATTTTCCCTTCTATGGGGTGGGGCTTAACGTGCTCAAGAAAGGAGAGAATATGCTTTGACAGACAGACCTATTAGTTAGTACCCCTATACCTACTCTTTTTACCCAGATCTGCAAATTCCTTTGCGTGTCAGATCTAATAAGTAGGACAGTAGTCAATCCAACAGGGAGTTTCCACGCTACGATCCAACGGTAGCTGTTCGAGAGTCTTCCAGCTTTCCCAGGAAAGAGCACTTTGTTTATGAAATCCACAAGAGTCTTGAGTGGCCTCCATAAGTGAGGGTAATGACCTCCCTCTACCTAGGAGATGATGTGGTAAAGGAATGTAGTAAAAGGGCTAAATTGTGGAACAAACTGAGCAAAACCCCCCAGACTAACCTACAATACCCAGGTCACTTGCAGGTATTATATATATATATTATGCTGGAATGGTATGAGAGTCATGTTAAAAGAGGGGCCAAAGCATGAGAGCAATGGCAATAAATGAGAAACTAACATTGACAAACATCTATGAGTGGGAAGCTTTAAGGAGTTTAAAGACTTCAACTTTTTCAATTTTATATTTGTTTATAATTCTTAAGTTATAGAAATGGATGTAAAGTGGGCATGCAAGACTAATAACAAATTTTCTAATGTTACTCGTGAGAAAAAACTTGAATATTAATTGTTGTAATATGCAAAAGCATATGCAAAGCTAACTCAAGCAAGTAAACCCAAATTAAAGCAATGCAAAAGGTAATGCAACATGGACTAAGGTAATATAACAAAGGAGAAAATACCACGAGTTATAAAAAAAAGAGGTAAATTGGCAGCTATGCTATGTCTAAAGGCTAGACTAAACATATACCTTAACAATGAACTACTCCTAACACAAGAATAAAGGGATAAAACTATGTGTAGTCACTCATTTTTATGTGCTTATTTCTCATTTTTGTTTAGATTGATTGGTTGCTAATAGTTTTATTGTACATATGTATATACTTGTATTTTATTTAATCCCTTAATTTTTTGTGTGTAAACTAGACCTTCTTGTCATGTATGTGATGACGTGGGGTTCCAAGGGGTGGCAGCCCCCTGGCGTGTTCCCTATCGTGCTACAGGGTAGGGCTCGGGGTAATGCCTAAAAAAAAATAAAATACCTCTCTTGGAAGAATGTAAGTTTAAGGCTTGTCAATCAGTGGTTGAGCTTCATCAAGAGCGAAAGCACATGAACTTTTTCCATAGGCTTAGTCGATTATTTCAATAATCATTTGAGGCTATCAAAATGTTTCAAGAAGGGAACCACTTCCTTATAGATAAGATTATGAATATTGGTGTGGGCCCTCATAAATATCCTCATATTATGAAAACTAAGGCCAACTTAGGACTATTTCAATATCTCAAGTATAGATGGCATCAAAGCAATTCTTTCATTACTGGCACTGACATTGAAAAGCGTGATGGCGAAGCAGATTGGTCACTTTACTATGCATGGGCATATCATTGGTCATCCCCTCCCTGGGGCAGTCTGTTTCATCTCCATCGACCGGAGAACCAAAGCAAGCAGCGGAAAAACGATTGGAGTCCTACTTTAAATTATTGGAATAGCCAAGCGAATCAAAGCTTTAGCCAGCAGTTTAATATTGATAGGCAGATTCTCAAGCATCTAGGAGGGAAATCGAAGCGAACGAAATAGTAATGGGGTAGGGGGAAGGGTGACCATAGCGAATGTGGGCAAACGAATTACTGTAGGGGTGAGTAGGACCCTGTCGAAAGGGATGGGATCATGGAAATTGGGATCGCTTCATTAGCCCTTACCCTCCTTATACCGGAAACCTCAGAGCTTCAAGTCACCACTATAGATATAGAGAGAAGCCAGGAAATTGAAAGTAAGCTGCTATGGCATGCTATTAATACTTTACCCTTTTTACCTGCTACAACTAGACCTGGTAGGGAAGCCCTTTACCTTACACTTTGCAGCCTTTGGAGCCACCCACTAGAGAAGACCCAGCATTGGGATTCTTTAAGCCAGGATGGAATAGCTGTACGGAAGGAACTTACCCTTCTTGTTATACTGCCGAGCACCTAGGCTAGGACGATTGAACTACTTACCCACCCAGACATTAGACCAGGAAGATCAGTCATAGTAGGGCACAGTCTCTTAATACCTTGACTTGTTCATACTACCTGCTAGAAAGACTTTCTCTTTAGCTGCTACTAGGAGGTCCAGTTACCAGTTTAATGTTACCAGACCGGGTAGAACCACTCCTAGAATACCTTACGAGCACTATATGAATGGGTGGGATTGAGATGATGGATGGGTTGAGTCCATGAGCCCTAGACCTTTGAGAATAGGCTGCCTACCATATGCCTTTAGTTAGACCCCGTTACCTCATGCACCCCAGTCAGTCAGTCAGTCAGTGAGTGAGTTTTACTGCTATAGACTTCTCTTCTAGAGACGGGCTATATACATATACTTTTAGTAATTATGTATACCAGCAAGGAAAGGATATGCTTGTACTTGCTTAAATCATGCTTACTTGGTATTTAACATCTAGAGGGACGGGATTCAACCAGCCAACCTTACTTATAACCTCTTGCTTAAGCCAGTCATTTTAGGACATGGATTACTTACAAGCATGCTTTACATTATTTACTTTTTATTGCCGAAAGACTAGGAGATAGAGTCAGTCCCAATCAGCCGGAATTAAAACCTACTAGGTACAACCTTCCTGCTATAGCCCAACCGATTACTTTAACGTGACCCCTTCGATTTGAAGTAATGGATTAATATTAAAATAGTTAGTCGAGGACTTTTCCGAGCTTCTCATGTTCTTGCGGCGGGATAGTCAAGTAGCCGTGAGAGGGTTGGGTTACCCTTATCGTGGAAGAACCGCTGGATGCGATGGATTATACACAGCCAGAATAAAACACAGAGGCTGGATGATGGGATGGTCAATCGGAAAGCCAGATGGGATGGGCTTCACACATTGCTAGGAAAAGAGGGAGATGCTCACACTTGCACGAATCTTCTTAGGAGGGACAGTATTTTCCCCCTTTCTTTATGAGATGAGCATGCTTTCCTTTATTTACTGCCGAAAGACTCGTTGAGGGAGTAATAGTGAGACCCGGCCCATTACTCTTTCTCTTAGAAACAGCACCAGATTATGGGGTCGATTAGCCGAGGGAGACTTGTCCGTGCTCTTGCGGGGAGGGGATGGATGATGGATGGTTGGTACCAATAAGCTTTCCCTTTAGCTTATATCCAGTTAACTTCTGGATAGCATAGATGGCTTGGGTGAGAGTATGGTTGGGGTTCATCAGAGAGCCTCGTTGCATGGAGGACAGACTTATGACTGCTAGTAGAGGAGATGCTTTTATCACTTGAATCTTAGGAGGTATAAACTATAGAACCGGGATTGGTATTGGGATGGGTTTATTAGCCCTTACCTTAGACCTAGTAGAATCGTCACTCACTGCTTCGCACCTGTACAGACATAATTATCAGCTTTATAGCCGGGGCAGTAGGGACTTACCGGGTTGGGTCCTTCTTGCTTGCTAGCCTAGCAGTGAAGCCGAGTTTGGAATTGTAACCCGACAAACAGGGTTAGATTCCTCCATGAGGGTGGAAAGTTGTATAAGTTCCTCACACTTCGAGGGGCATACAACCATGTTCGGCTTGGTACGCGCTATCATGCCTCCTCATGTGCCTCGAAAACACTCATTTATATATAAATACTCATTTCTTCCTCTTTACTTTATACGTTCAATTACATACTTCTTTTTTTTTATTTACTCATATGGAATAGATTTACACCACTTAGGCTCTTACCACTTAGGCTTACACCTTAACATGATGGACGCTTTTAATCACAGTCCCCTTTATCCGCATGCATATGGATTGAGCGATTGATCCAGCAACAGCAGCTATTGATGAAGGGATTGAGTAAGCCAGCCAGAAAGCGATTGATGGGTGGGAAGGAAGCCCTACATGCCCTTACGAAGCATTGATTGAGCCTGAACCGGTTACAGTAAGGAATGAAAGAAAGGTAAAGCCCTCCTTCGGGAAGCAAGGGACTGTCATTCGTAGATAGTAATTCGTGTGCCCATCGTCATAGGTGAAGTGAGATGACTGACCTTACCTTCTAGCTAGCTCTTTGAGGGGAAGAAATCTGAGTAAGTGGCACAAATTCTGCCAACTACGATCTATAGTTATAGAATTTAGCATAGCGAAGCGAAGGTTATCCCTAAACTGTCCAGGGTATAGATCGATCTACGTTGCCGTAACAAATTCTGAACACGAATTCTGTTCGAACCTTTTGGTATGTATGTATCCCTTCCCCCGGAACTATAGATAGATCCGAAGATCCACGAGAAACTCCATTCCGCACTGCTGAGTCGTCGGACTTATCCACCAAGGATGGGATGGAATTTGAGTTTGTGGATTGCGTCGGGGAAAATCTACCTACCAAAGCTAGGCAGATATATAGACTCATTTCCCGCTGCTAAGAGAGAGCAAGGAACAAAATGATTGTTTGTTCGGACTAGCGCCCACCCTCACTCCTTTCGGGTATGCGGGTACTAAGAGTCCTCCCACTACCAACCAGCAGACGATATATCATCTGGCTGGGTCTTGCCGGTATCAACAACAACAACAATATAAATCACAACCTATGGAAACGGGAACAGCAACTCACTATGGCTCTTGGCTGGCCCAGACAACGTCCTGTGGGTGAGTAAATGCAACAAGACGGGCGCTTAGACGTCCTGGGCTGCAGTAGATCGAGAGGTCGTTCCGTCCCTTGTCCCCAATAGTCATAAGATGGGTAATATGTTTCCATACAATGTTGCTCCGATCTGACCCAGCTGGCGAGCAATCCCAGTCCGCGGCAGAGGAGACAGCGAGCGTACCTTTGTTCGCTTCTTCTCCACCAAGCACGGGAGTTTGGGTGGGGATAACTGTAGGTCGGTGGCTACCTGAGGAAACTCCGATTCGATCCGCCGGCTGGGAGGCACCTACCTCATCCCGATCGCAAGGAGAGGTTCACCATGATGGGCTAGGTACTTCTCTTTGTGTCCCGGAAAGGAAGGACGGACCGGACATCATACTTTTGCGGCATGCTCTTCATATTTACGGATTCGCATGCATATAGACAGACTCACTCCCTCCTTCCCAACGTCTTTCCTTATCCATCTGACTGAGGTAGATAAACATATATATATATATTATGACTGACTTCCACTTATTGATTGATCCCGGAAAAGTGGTTCCATATTGGGATCGAATGAAATGAGAGTTATACTGAGGTTTCGTGAATGGGCCCCTAGCCAGCAGCCCGCCCACACCTGTGTAGAGTGGATCGTTCAGCACCTGCGGCACGAACCAATTTTTGACCCATCGGCCCTAGTATCATAGGCGACCGAACGGCCGCCCCCCTAATTACTGGACCAACCTGCTATTATAATTCCATAAACACCTAGCGAAGATATGGCAGACAGATGAAGTATACCTATGTCCGAATCTGGCGATACCATACCATGATCAAAAGGTACAACGGCCCGAGCAACCAAACTTAGCATAGATGTAACCACTGGAGCCATTCTAGAAAGAGATAAATTAGCACTACTTGGTGAAATAGGTTCTTTCATAGCTAATTTCAAACCATCTGCTAAAGGTTGTAACAATCCGAACGATCCAACTACATTAGGACCCTTTCGACGTTGCACGAGAGCCATTACTTTACGTTCGGCTAACACTAAGAAGGCTACTCCTAGTAGAAGTGGTATGATTATTCCAGGTATTTCAGCTAGAATAGCAATGTACGTGATAGATTTCCTATTAACTCATGATCGGGGTCGACCCGATCATGTCATGATATTTCTCTCATGATTGGGCCAATCATGATAAGGATGGGACCTATTCTCGAGGAGCAGCTCCAAAGGGAGAGGAACTATTAACTATTCAAGGTCATCCCCTATATTTATTTATTCCCCTAAAAGCCTGAGCATAGCTCAGGTAAGGTCATCCCCTTCCCCTCAAAGAGCTAGAAGGTGGTAAGGTATAATCCTTACTTAGCAGAGCTAGCGGAAAATAAGGTCCAGGACCCTATATTTATTCCCCTAAAAGCCTGAGCAGAGCTCAGGACCAGGACCCTATATTTATTTATTTATTCCCCTCAAATACGCGCAGGACCTTACCTTACTTAGAAAGGGTTGACCGGCGCAGTCAGGACCAACTCTTCGAGCTCAGGTAAGACCCAGTCAGGACCAACCTGGGTTAAAAAAAATGAGAGGAAGGAACTACTTGTCCGCATCGGACAAGGAAGAATGGCTCACCTGACATCGGAGGGTGAGGGTTGATCAAGACCTTACTGGCTGGCTGGGCTGACCCAGGACCTGATAAGACCTTGAAGGCCCAGAATCAGGGGGGCCTTACTCTTAAAGTAGGTGAGCCTATAACGTGTAAGGGCCTTGCCATGACTTATGTAACGAAATCAACACCAGGTTACGTTTAGTTGCGAGACCAAAGGGTGAGGAGCGTAGGGACGGTCGGAAGACACTCGACCGGACGCTAGGAGGTCGAGGAACACGAAGATTTTTTTGGGTAGGGGCCCCTCACCTTCATGCTTCAAGTGAGCGACTTCGTTCCAAAAAATAGAGGGTTTTAACACGAAACTCATTCATATGGGTGAGGAACACGAAGATTTTGGGGCCAAAGGAAAAGGAATAAGTTGCCCCAAAATAGAGGGTTTTAACACGAAACTCATCATATGGGTGAGGGAGAGGAACGAAGTGCTCGACCAAAGAAAAGGGCGAGTTGTAGAGCCGCTCGACCGAGGATATGTATAGGATATAACCCTTTCCCCCCCCAATATAGGGAAGCTAAAGGCTGTGTACAATCGAGCGAGAAATCCCTCGGCGAAGGATTTACCCCCATAAAGAAAGAAAAGCGTCATTATATATATAATGAGATATATCTTTGTATACGATATTCTTCTATTAGGGTACGATCGATGATTCGAGCCTAAAGCGTGTTATTACATATATAAAGAATGACCAGCAGCATTGTCGAAGGTACCATTTAAAGCCTATATCTTTTCTTTCACGTATTTACTCGTATCATTTCGGTAACTAGAGAGAGAATAAAGAGTGTCTAAAGACCCTGGTGTACACTTACTTCTAAACATAAGTCCCGGGCTTTAACTGTAGCAAATAGGCCCTCATTCGGAAAGCAAGAGTCATTTAAAGCCCGGTATTCGTCAGAGTCTATTTCAAGACTTTCCTGGTGTACACTTCGTTACATAAGTCATAGTATAATTCACATCATGATGTTTGGTAGATAATGCATGCATCTCCATCATGCATGTTTGCTTCATCATGCATCGATTTTGCCATCTCTCATGCAACATATATAAGGCATCCACAGACAGATCTCAATCCAACTGGGAGAAATAGATGCATCCACATTTATCTCTCCATCATGCGCATTCCCTATCCATTCAGCATTCTCCGAACGCACCGCAATAGAGCGATGACAAAATATGGGTATCGGTGGTCCGGATCCGATAGCGAGTATAGACGTGTCTAAGGGCGAGCATAACCCAATAGGTCAGAGTGTCAGATCGTGAATTCGAAAACACGGGTTCGAATCCCGTTATTCGCCGCACCCCATTGTCGACCAGGCCCTCTCCCCCCCTATGAAATAAGTCAAGCGATGGCCCTGGCTTTCAATACGTTACGCTTCATATTTATTCCCCTAAAAGCTAAGCCAAGGAGATAAGTAAAATAGTTATGCCTAGCTTTCAATATGCTACGCCTTTATATAGAAAGTATAAAGTGGGTGAATCGCGTCAAAACTTTCATAGGTGTATTCGATTCGTATATAAATATTTTGAAGAGGGCTAGTGCACCCCCAAGTAATTATTACTCTTACATCTCCGCTCTTATCTTGGCCATAAACTTACTCTGGATATTAGGTAGGTCTACTTTGCTTTTCGATCTGAAAAAGAGGGAAAAAGGGAGGGATAGAAGAGCCGGAGATCCCACTTTGATGATGAAAGATACGACAAACAAGAAGTCAATCCTTGATTAGGAGTTTTCAGTGGTATTGACAAAATGGAATGTGGAAAGGGGGGATATTTCTACTCTGATTCTACCCCCATTCCATCCTCCCTAAAACTATTTTATCTTTTGGTTGGGCTGAATCAACTAATCTCATTTATCCAAGAGGCAGGCCCGCCGCACCCCCAATAAATCTTGCACAATGTTTTTTCCCTTGGCTTTAATTTCAGGGGAGGACTAAAATGAGTGAGAAAGAGGGATCAGAGCGGAAAAAACGATTGATTTCTCTCAATAGACCAGCTAAAGAACCGAACCACGAAATAGCTAACACAGGCACTGTGGAAATAAATAGAGGTCTTTAGTTACTTCTTGCCTGCCTGAAAGATCATGAGTATTAGTTCCTGAGTTGCTGTAGTTCCTGAGATGCTGTAGCAGGGATCCCACATATATCCTACTATTTGAAGGAGTGAGTGACTTCTGATTGGCCTGAGTGAGGTAGTCAGTTTAAGAAGTCGAAGTGATAACCTTACCTTTATTCAAGCAGGCCCCTACTCCAATAACTAAAATTGTTGAGGGAAGGCAGAGAAATAACTATATGATAGGGTGTTGATAGAGTTTCAATTCGGAACCGGTCAAGTGCACTTGTAAACGAGTGATGGGAGAAGAGGTTAAAGGGAAAGGTTTCACGCTCCCTATTGGGCATGCATTAAAAGCCCCCCCAGCAGTTTGATCAATCAAGTTCTAAGGTAGTGGGTTGTCTTCGATCTTGAGACCTCTTCTTTAGCTAAGAGTTTAGAAAAGGTCTTACAAGCCAGAAGAGCTACGCGTAAGTGCCTTACAAGGCAAGGCGCAAAGATTTGAAAGCCCAGCTACGCGTGATAACCCTGAATCCGCTACGAGGGATAGATAACGCTACTATTTTCTTTTTCCACGGTCTAGGTCAAGCAAGCAGAGCATAGCGAAAAATTCGCGTAGCTCTGCTTCTCAGGCTTTGAGGGGGCAAGGAAATAAGGAAGGGGATAACCCCCCCTTCCCTTCGCTACGGGAAAGGTACCAGTAAAGGCCCTTTAGGGGTTCAGGATCATCTTCGTTAGAGAAGAATCTTAAGTAACTCATCTGGTAGGGGGCCTTCCAACTTGTCCTGATTAACAAACGAAGAGTTTGCCTTGACCTGAAAGGTTAATACTTCGGACAATACTATCTTAAGGCCTTGAAAGGAAATTCTGGAGGTATACCAGGTCCTGACTGGTCTGCTTCCCTGGAGTGGGTCCTGCGCCTTGGGATAACCTCAAGGGGGGGGGATAACCATCAAAAGGGAAGGGAAAGGTAAGTTGGCTGGAAGGGTCCTTTCAGGTAGGTCTTTTTAGGAAGCTCACCCTTATAGCTATAGCGAACGGATTCCTTCCCTCTAGCTCTGCTTTCATGCATGCTCGTAAGTAAGATATAATAAACCCTTCCTTCTAGCTTTTCTCTTCTCTGGGGTATAACCTTTCGCTAAAATCAGGTCCTGATCTTACCGACGCTATCAGGGTCAAGTGTCCCTTCGCAGTGATCAAGACCTGACCTGCCTGAAAGGTATTAAGGGGTCATGGTAATAGTATAGTCTAGTCTAGTAATAACAGGGGAATAACGAACGATAGCGGGGTAGAGTAATTGGTCGACTCGTCAGGCCCATGACCTGAAGACTGCAGGTTCGAATCCTGCCCCCGCCTCCCAAAACGAGATCTAGCACAGGGTCGGTCAGTAAGGCCCTTTCTTCCCAGTCCTGATTCACCCTCCCGAAACTTAAAGAACACAGTTGAATGGGGTTTGTGGCTCTGAAGGGTTGAAAACCCATTTTATGTGATACCGCGTAATTACATATATAAAGCAGCTCCGTTCAACTCTCTGAAGGTAGAAAATCCAAAGGCGCGGATTACTGCGATTTCTATGTAGAGGTAGAGTAGATCGGGCATTTCAAGGGGGAGGCGTTGTAATGACATATATAAAGAAAGCTATCGTGCATTGGAGCGACGTCAGCAGATATAATCTATACTATACTATCTATTACTGCGCATCACTATCTATGTTAGAGATGACCGTTGGATCAATGGATGCCAATACGTTACTTAATCTTAATACGGACGAGAGACAATACCATGGACAGTGCATTCCACCTAGATGTGCGCTGCGTAGATCCGAGTGGGTAGGATAAATATATTAAATAGGGCCCTGACAGCTAATTGAGCGTAGAAGTTCTGGGTCTGGGGAGGTGATAGCAGTTAAAGCCCCTTTTTTTTAATTACACACTTCTCTGTTACCACAGTACGCAACAACGGGTGGCAATCCATCAATCACTGTGTTGAGTTGACAAGCCTCCTCCATCGACAGTTAAAGAACAATTAGCTCTATCCTTATAGTTCGTTGGTCCAAAGGAAAGGAAAGGAAAGGTTGGTTAACACGAAAGGTGAGGCGCGCAGCGATTTAAGTAATCCTTCCTTCCGGCTTAAAAAGGTCAGATAAGTGGCCTACTAAGCAAGTCCGTTCAATCAATAACTAAGGTTGGAGGATAAGTAAGGCAGGCAGTAAATATAGGTTGGTAGAACAGGTGGTTGGTAGCAGGCAGGCACTAACATGAAGTGGGTATATTCTATCAAAGCAGTCTGTCCAAATTAATAAATGGTATCTGGCTGGCCGGGTTCAGCTCGTCCCGAACAAGAAAGAGCACTAGTGCCTAGGAACGATTAATTAAGGCAAGGTGTTTAGGAAGCCTGTGACTGCTCAAAGTTAAAGTCTGTGAGCCGGTATTGAAAGGTCTGGTAGAACAGGTGGCATGCACTTAAGTAAAGGGTAATCGACTAGGGTGAAGGCAGTAAGAAAGTATGGGTAAAGGTTGATCCGGTCCTGAGAAGAGAAGGGTTGTTCTAATAGCAGTACCTCCTAAACATTAATGCAGTAAGTGATATAGGGCTAACTAATAGGTCTAGTTCTTGCAGGTGGGTAGCAGGGAGAGTTGACCTTTAGCAGATATTGTTGAACGGATGGATGGGAGGATTATGGTACATCAGAAAACCTCTCGTTGGATGGGATGATGGGATGGGAATTGGGATGGATGGGTTGATGGATGAGCCCTTCCCTTAGACTTAGAACAGTCAGTCACTCACTGTGTATGCCATATGCCTTACATTAGAATAGCAGCCTTTTCCCTTACCCTCTTTAGAACGGAACCCTAGGAAGGAGCATGGAGTGCTGCCCAACACATGAATTGGATGAAGCCAGGAAGACTTAGTGGAGTGGGTGGGTGCGTACCTTACCTCTTGATCCCACGTGATCTGTCTTTTTACATTGAATGAAAGGGTTACTTGTCGATCGATTATCCAAGCCCTTTTGGAGCAACTTACGGAGGAAAATAGGAAGAGAATTGCTCCGAAAGATCAGTTTGCTGTTGACACCCACCCTGTAGCACTCGGCTGTAGAGAGATAATATAAGGCTGTTGGTTGGCCCTCCCTAGCGCTTGGCTGGTGATAGAGAACCACCCACCCGTTACACTTAGCTGTAGAGAGATAAGAGAGAGAAGGCAGGCCAGGCAGTATACGCTTTCATATTAGGGAGTGAACGCTCTCAGCATCCGGGCTGTTTATAGAGAAGAGAAGGCAGGCAAGGCAGTCCAGTCAGTTGGCCCTTTATCGCGTTGTAGAGAGAGAATCAGGCAGTCAACACTCTCAGTCAATAAAAACGATCGATCAGGGCCAATATATACTTCAGGGGTCAGAAGTTGGATAGAACGTACTTTGGGACTCTATCACGCCTTTTACTTTACACCTGTAAACTTCTGCCTTAGCCTCTCACCTTAAGCCTTCACCACCAAGCCTTATTTGAGCCTTTAGCCTTCAGCCTAGACCACCAAGCCATGAGTCATTAAACCTTAAGCCTTTAACCTTCAGCCAAGCACACCAAGCCCAACAGAAGGAAGTCATAAGCCGACCCATTCCTATCATCATATCCATCATCATGCACAGATTCCTCGCGCGTATACATTTTATTCATGATCCTGATCATCTTCCAATTATTCATTAGTTTATTATTCAGGATCTCAAGTAGCCTAATCCCCCTATCTCGGTTCCTATTGCTAGTATTAGTATTAGGAGTAGGAGTAAGAGTAGTAGGATCAAAAATACTCGTTCTTTGCACCGCCGTAGCATGAATCACTTCACTGTAGCATGAATCAATCTTCCCGCCTATCCTGTATCCTTGGCGGCCTATGTGGCTACTGCATCAGTCGATATAGTATCCTTCGCAGTCGAGAAAGCCTCTGCCTGTACCAAGTCCTTCTATTCCGTCCTGAGCTTCTTCGTTGCCCTTTAGATAGGGTCGATTAGCTCTCAATTATGGAGTTCATCTGCTTTGCTGGGGATGCCTTCGCCCTACTATTCAGGAGCGGTTCGTCTCCTTGCCTTCGTACACCATTTTGCTGGGAGCGGGTAAACCCCCTCATCCTCCTATCGTCGGATGAGTCCCTCCGGGTCCTCTCCCGAGGTACGAGGGTGAGCACCGACGGGTCCTCTCACGATGTTTCACACAGATAGGCGAGATGTCCGGCTGGACTCGCTAGGATTGCTCCAATTGCTGCTTGCTGGGAGAATAAAACCCGACGAACTGGGCCCAAGGGCTGGGAGAATGAACCCGAAGCTGCTCGAACACGGATGGATGCTGGGATAATCCAACCAGGTGGGAGAGGAGAGATAGGAAAACGAAACGGTAGCATGCCTTTACTTACGCAATTACGGATATATTCTTAAACCCGGCTGCGCCTTAACGCTCAGATCGACTAGAGCTTTATTAATTTCTTATTGAATTTGGTGGAACTGATGCGCGCTCTTTAGCTATTGTATTTTCTACGCTATTAAGTATAAGCTCTATATGACGTATATAATATCTGTCTATGTGAGGGGGAGTAAGGCTATGTGAGTTGGAGTTAGAGGTAAAGGGTCGAGGTTAAAGGGTGGAGTTCGAGGGCTATGGCTGCTATGGGAATGACCTTATGGCAAAGACTAGCTGCGCTGAGTAGAGCTTCAATGACTCGATGAGTAGAGCTTGTAGAATGCCCTTCTAGCTATGACTGAGCTTCTAGCAATGATACTATCTCTAGCAATGATACTGTCAATGACCTTCCTTATGGCTGCTGCAATGAGACTGGCTACGACTGTGGCTTATGGGCTCTGACTGGCACTGACTGTCTCCAGCCCATGAGCCCAGCCCAGCAGCAATGACTGCTGTCGACCACTGGCTATGGCTATGACCACTGGTATCAGCTATGATCACAGGCTATGACTACTGGGGCAATGACCGGCAATGAGCACCTCCTGGCGATGATCGACTATCGGCTGCTACAACCGCTGGCACAGACCCTCTGGCTATACCTTCTGGCTATTATACTAGCTATTGGCTATGATCAATCGGCTATGATCGGCTGGCAATGACCACCCACCTCTCTTCTTTCCCTACCTGAATGGCTCTCTCTAGTGATGGCTCAACTAACCTCCCCTGTCTCTCTGTGTATTGCGTGTGTTATCTCTGTATGTTGTGTGAAACCTCTGTAAGGCGTATGATCCTCAACAGGTGCATTGTACCTTATCATATCCTGGGATTATGTCCTCTCTCCCGGGTATGTTGGGGACATTTCCTCTGTCGGGCATGGAGACGGGGCTATTTCCTTTTTATCGTCCAGTGATGATGACCTCTTTATTGTATGGGTGGTGGATATGTATGCTCTATGCAATGACCGCACCTTGAGGCTATGACCGGCTATGATTGGCTGACAATGGCTATCGGACTAGGGCAAAGTGGTCTCAAGGAAATTGGTCACAAAAAGTGAATAGGTAGCAACAAGGTAATCGGTATCAAATAACCCAGGCAATAACTCCTCCGAGCTCTCGGCACTTATTGACTGGCGTATGACCCTGCCTTTGAATTAACGTATGTAATCATCTGCATTCCATCGCATGCTATGTCTATCTTGTATGGGTGTAAATGTGTATGGCTGCTAAGTTCTATGTTGCTGGTATGCCTGGCTTGTAGGGTTTCTATGTGGTTCCCTTGCCTGTGTCTGTCTGTCGTCTGCTCTGTTTGATGTGGCATGTGGAGGGGGTGAGTTGGGTATCGTGGGGGCCTTATATTCTCGGCCAGTGTTGATGTGGTCCTTATATATCACTGATGAAGGGGGCAAGGGATAATGTCTTGCCCTATATGTATGGGTGAGGGGGGTAGGCATACAGACAGCTATAAGGGACATCCTTTAAGCTCGGAAAATAATAGTCTTTTTCATTTTTTCTTACCAAAATAAGTAAAACAAGGGTTTTAAATAGGAAAAACTGAGTCTTTTCTATTTTTCCTAATTGGGGTTGTCGTGCCTGGCTTCGGAGATCCTTTAAGCAAGCGCCTACAGTAAGGGTTGTTCTGAATAAGAATGGAAGGAAGGCATAAAGAAGGATTGATTGTTCGGAATGTCCATCCTTCACCCCCTGTAGGCTATCCATCCTTCACCTCCGCTAGCGCTAACCCCTGTGGGAAGGAATGATTTAGCCGGGGAGATGCCTTTACTGCGAGGGAGGTTTACCAGTAACCAACTAGATCCTTCTGAATCCAACCCTGTAGCTGTCAATATTGAAGGGAACCCCTCAGCTGATGCTGAAATCATACCTTCTACAGTCGGACCTGTCCGAACAGAAGAACTAATTATTGGCCAGGCAGACCCTGACTCTCACTCAATCCTTCCATCAATCAAGAAATCAATCTATGGCCCTTATTCTTTGATTGAGCGTCACTTTCTATCAATGTGTGAAGCCAATCCTCTTCTTTTTCAATTGACTCAATATCTGAACTAGGAACTTGCCAACCACACTCTAAAACAACAAGCAACAATCGGAGCCTCTTGGGAGAAGGCATGCGTGTTCTCCTCTACTCTAAGAGAAAGAAATCAGGTGCAGCATTTGCCCTCATTAATGCCCGTCACATCAAAGCCTGCTTGCCAAAGAACCGGAAGGAGCTCGTATCTTGTTGGGGTGGAAGTTACACCATCTAAAAGCTGACCTGCTGCTGGTAACGCTATTGGTTCTGTTTCTTTATTTTGGACAGAGCTTCGGGGCATGATAGATTATATAAGGGGAACAGATGTCGCAAGCCAGCCTCCCCTATGCATGCATGCGACCGGTCTTTAGATATCCGCGGAGGTCACACACAGGAGAGGAGTGGGAAGGCGAAAACCATAACTCTCGGGGATCAGCAGGTCCCTCACAGAGTCAGTCAATACAATACAATATTCGCCGCCCGTTATGATAACCTACCTGAATAATATATTTGCTTAAGACGCCTTTATTCATCTCGGTAAAGTGATCAATTTGCTACGGAGAAATTGGTCACAAGAGGAGGGCCGGAGGACTCTGTTTCAATGCTTTGTTACGACGGTGAAATACCTCTCCCTTTGGTAATAATAGCGACTCCGTTCCTCGCCCTCCTACCTCTAAGAGTCACTTACCGTACCTCGCCCTATATTTATTCCCTTCAATCTAAATAGTTCGGGAAGATATGCTTTATTTCTTCCTTTCAAAGGCTTTCAATACGTGTAGCCTACATTAGTAGCAGCATCATCACTAGTTCTAGTTATTGACCCAGTTCCCCACCACTCACTATCTTTTCCAGGTAAAGCACCTAAGGCAGTCGCAAGAGAAGCAGCGGTAGCAGCCCTTCCAGCTCCATTTTGAGATTGATAGTCCCGGGATGCTTCTCTTCGCCCGGAACTGCTCTATCCTTAGTCTGACTGTAGTCCAACTTGGCTGTCAACACGAATTGGTCTGACTGTAGGTCCCACTGCACTGTCTGACTGTCTGGGGATGGCCTGAACGTTCCTTCAGGATGGGGATGGCCATCCAAAGTGTTGATGGCCCGTGTTGGGATCTTCAAAGCATCCCGTCAAAGGTAACTCACTAACTTGGCATCCGTGGGAACGCAATACCCCGACCAGGTCTCTATCTATCCGTTGGCTTTCAATCTTCAAAGCATCTCCGTCACTGGTAGGGCCGCTTTGTCTATCTATTGGTTAGGACCGCCTATTGGTTGGTAGGACCGCATATACCAAGCAGTGTGTGGTGGGCCTCCCGGTGCTGGTTCCTCGCCCGCTGGGCACGCATACCTCGCAATGGCTCTATCTCTAAGTTGGGACAACGGGTAGGTGGTGTCCCCGCCCGCTGGACAACCATATCACTAAGTGTTTTAATTCAATCGTAAAAGCATCCCGTCAAGGGTAATAAATTCACTTGCTTCAGGAAGGACCTCATATTATCACAATGCTCCTGGGCTTCAGGGAGGACCTAATCTCACAATGCTCCTGGGTGGGCTCCTGGGCTTGAGGTTATAGCTATTCTAACTAGGCTTGGTTCTGTCTCTTTGTCCTTCCCTCCAGGCTCTATCTTTCTTTCGATATTCTTAATGAATTCCGAACCGACAGCTCAAGCAGCTCAAGTACGAAGCTGATACACGTATCAGAACCTTAATATATGGGATATTATGGGATATTCGTACCAAAATACTAAATGTGATGCATGTAAATTTGCCTTCTTGCCCTCAGAAGGACAAGCGGCTTCGCTCCTGAAAAGCCAATATTGAGTAATGAAAAGTTCAAATTAGTACCCGCGATGAGTCAAGGGCCCCCCCTGAAAAGAAGATTTATATTAATAAGAATGCCAATTTAGAGAGTTGTGTTAAATATGTTTCAAGTTGTGCCTGCTTCGAACGTTGTAGCTTAGTCAAAAGCGTCTAACTCCCCATAAAGGTATAGGTGTGGTAAGTGCACCTTATCTACGAGCATATCCATTTTTGTTTTCACGTCCCGTCCCTTCCTGTCTCGTCCCGGGGAACAGGTTTTCATAGGCCCGGAAGTCGGTAACATCCGTAGGCCCACATTTCCTCCCCTCGCAGCAGGTAGTTGTAAACCTCCTAGTGTATAGTTCCCAGTAGGTGAAAAGTTTTTTGTATTGCCAGCAAAGTGATCCCAGCAAAGTGTTTGAGCAGAGTCAAGTGGGGTTTAGCAGAGTATTCAAAGCAAAGTAGGTGAGCTAGTAGTCCAGGTGAGCATAAGCCAAGCGGTTGAGCAGAGTCAAGTGGGAAGCTAAATGGGAAAATCAATTGGTTAACCTCCTTCCTCGGGTAACCTCTATAAGTGAAAACGGGTAACCTCCTTCCTCCCTCGATCGGGTAACATCGACCAGTGACCCTCCCTCGACCAGTGCTCAGTGGGGAAAATACATGGGGGCAATGATAAAGCAAACGCAGTTGTTAATCTCAAGGGATCTCATAAAGATCTCTGCAATAGGACTGATAGGTTCTCTTGATAAGCAGTTCGTTCATTAATCTAATAATCAATTCCCTACCCAATAAAAACTTAGGATCTTTCCCAATAGCACCAAGCCCAGTTTACCCTTTTCTCCATACCCCCCGTTATCCTCAGAAGAACAGCCCACTAGTTCATATGAACCAGTGCCTCATACGTCCGGTTGGCTGTCCGCTACTGACAAGTAAAGTTCATCATCAGAGGAGGACAACGGCAGCATCATTCCGTTCGAACACATATATCCTCCCGCAAACGGTGATCAGGGTGATCATTACCACATGTTTTATATTTCATCAATAAATGGAACTGTGTAAACGCCTTCACCATTGGATTGGTTCCTGCCCTACTGGGCGATGCTTCCACATATCCATCGGCTCGACTCAGTCTACCCTTCCATCTTCATCCTACATCACCGTTCCATGTGAAAGGATCGCACCCTTGGGCTTCGCTTCCCCAAGTAACAACCAAATCCGTCACTTTCACTCTGACGACGACCTTCTCGAAGCTTTGACTGCTCCTGACTATCCATGGGACGACATGCATCATCGTTCCTTCTTTTTACCTCAGGACGCATTCCCAACAACCCCCAGTCAGTGTACGCTGGAGGCCAAGGATTTCATACCCCGAGGCCAAATTGATTGGTTCAAACATCCTATTCCAGCTCCAGATGCATTTGAAGAGGGAACCTGGCTAATATTTCGCCCACAATAAAAGTAAACATCTCTCGCACCCCCGGGGTCACCGAAAACATCCTCCTCGGAGCATCATGCTCACCTAAAGAGGTCATCGCCTATACGGCCCTCTTCCAAGAGTTCAGAGACGTTTTCGCATGGACCTACACAGAGATGCCTGGTTTAGATCCCGCCATTGTCGAGCATCACATCGATACATGGCCCGACGCTTCACTGGTTCGGCAAAAACAACGCCCCCTCCACCCCTCACCAATCGATGGAGTGGGGTCTACTGGGCATGTTATCTGTAGATATTGGCATATGCATCGTCGTATCAGCGCCTACATCTCGGCATAGGCTCCGCAGCAGTCTGGCATATGGATGGGTATTGCTCAGCCGTAGTAAGCCTAACTAGGGTATTAAAGGAGGGTAGGTAGATCGAAGAGATCAGGGATAGAGATCATATCTAAGGCAGTTAGCAAGATAGGTCGATACGGGTAGCAAGATCGATACGCAAGAGATCAATCAGCAGGTCTCCGGTTCGTTCGTTCGTTGCTCTTGTCAAGCGAAGCAGACTCATCATCCATCCATCGTTGCTCTTGTATCGCAAAGCATAATCGATCGGGTGGGTCTATCCACAGGTTCTAGCATCTCACGGGTCTAGCCACACGTTCGTTCTAGCGTAACGTTCTAGCCTCGGTTTAATTCGACCAGCCTCGGGTTAGTTCCGGTCAAGCCTCACGTCTAGCAAGTCAGCGAGCAATCCGTCCGTGTCAAGTTCATCGTTCGTCTCCAGTTCGCAAGAAGAGATAGACAGCAGGTATCAATCGATAGACAGGTCTCAATCGAGGTCTCGATCAGGTCTTCGGTCGCAAGATAGAGATCAGCCGGAAGTCAGGTCTTCGGTCGAACGGTGGTTTGTTTGTCGGGTTAGTTGATCTCAGCGTTCTGCAAAGCTAGCTCTTCGTAGGTCGGGTAGCAAGAGAGATACGGACAGGTATAACTCGAGGTAGGTCTCGATCAGCAGGTCGAAGGTCAGGTCTCCGGTCGATGAAGTAAGTTCGGTGGGTCTCAGGTGGGGGAAGGTGAAAAGAGAGAGGAGGTAGAGATCAGATATCAGGGGAGAGAGAGAGAATATATCTAAGCAGGCAGAGATAGATCGACGGACAGGTAGCAATCGAGAGATCAGGAAGGCAGGCGGCAAGGTCGACGATATCAGATCGATGAAGGTCGGGTCTCCAGTCGATGAAGACAGGGATCAAGGGCGAAATAAGGCAGTAAGTTCGAAAGGGGAAGGTCGATCTCAGGCATGCAGCAAGGTATAAGCAGGAAGGAATAAGAAGCAGTGAAGGGAGAAGGAAGAAGGTGGGGCACAAATAGGTAGGGTGTAGTAATGGGAGGTGTAGGTCGGCAAGGTTCGGTCATAAGGTAAGTATATTTGAGGTAATGGGCTGATGGAGGTAAAGTATGAGGGACGAAGTGAGGTTCCTAAGTAAAGTCAAACCCAAGTCAGTATGTATGTTGTTTTCAAAGGCTAGTCCGACCAAAGGTAGGTTGGCTGTAGGGTTTAAGGCATAGGTTAAAAGGCAAGTCAAAGTTTTTGAAATATGTTGCAAGCGAACTTGTTGCCTGCCGATCCGGGTATGCCAGGGAAAGCGGGGCGATCATCATCACCAAATCATGGGGCAAGCAATAAATACCTTGCTCTCCTTCTTCACCACTGCTGTTATTTTTGCTAGAACCTTTGGTTTATTCTTGGTCATTGCCGCCGTTGCCGTTGTTTGTATTCCCTCCTGCTTATGTGGAGCCCCCTTCCTATGATGCTGGGTAGCCTCTGTCGGTTGGGTTTGGGCGGCCCCGATCTAGACGTATTACCTGCTATGTCTCGTCTTCTCTGCTTTGGTACTTTCCCGGGGCTATGTGCCTTGTATGAGTGCGGAAAGGGAACCGCAAGAGAAAGGAAGCTAGCCGTCTAAGCTGGTTGATATGCATCTTCGCTTCTTGCTCTTTATTTTATCTTTTTATTCTACTTACTTGTTATCATATCACCCGCGATGAGCCTTGTAGCTTTTCATTGCGTCAATTATTGGGGATACAGGTCTTCACACGATAATTAGGCATCATGACCTAACCTGTGAGGAATTACCTCGCGATGATGGGGCATTAGCTCACGCTACATGCGCTAGTGGCTTCCTCTTATGCATAATTTATTTGCCTTTGTTGCCTCCGTTGTTTCCCTTTGCCTTCTATTACTTGGTTGCTTTTTTTTATTTCCTTGCAACTTGCTGCTATTTCATCTCATGGATAACAGCTCCTGCAAGGGGCGCCTTATGTAGCGTATGGATTTATAACTTTAGTACTCACATACGCCTGCTCATTCAAAGGTACCGTGGTGCAATTTCTGTTTCATTTCCATATGTGACCCGCCCGTTGATGTCTTGGTTACCTCTTGTCCTTCATAACGAAGGCTCTTCTCTGTTAGATTACTCTCCCTTGAGTCACCCTACCTTAGCCTAGATGCGCAAACTCCTTGGGATGTCTAGCACTTGATAGGGTTCCCTTCCCCCTCTTCTCTTGTCTTTGGCCTTTGGTCGCTGGTTTGACTCTGCTAGACCCTTTGGGGCACTCATTTTGGGCACTCGCCTGCTGTTTGGGATCTTTCTTGGGATCCAAGCCCCTAATCTAGACCACAGTTGGTTAGGATGCTTCATTTTGGGTCCTCTCCCTAAAGAGGCCAAGTTCCAATGGCACATAATATAGTATGCACGCACATTGGAAAGTAAAGATGTTGTCACTCTAGCCAGGCCTAGCAGGGGGTCACATGAAGGAAAGAACGCCAACGGCCCACATTCTGATAAATTGATGAGATCAACGGTCGACAGGTCATAGCACTATGCTAGTATGATCAAGGTATGATTCATCATACAGACTGCCAATGGTCATGATCAACTGATTCCAACTAAATCTACAACCAACAAGACCATATCGTCAGAAAACTGAAAAGAGGGGGAGGTGCACATCTCAACTCATTTTCATGGTGACGGGGGCTCCCATAAAGAAGATGGGACAGCATGGAGAAGGGAAAGAAGGTAAAGTAAAGTGAAAAAAAGAATTTGGTGCTCGATCTAGGTCTCTCTCAGGCTAATGCATGGAACCACTTAAGCTGAGCTCTTTCCAAACCAGTGCATTTACCATTCGTTCTGGGTTCTCTCTCAACCGATTTACGCACTTCCGGGCCAGTCGCTATTACGTATAGTCGAGTGGATCGTAAGAATTGGGTTCGCTCTAACAAACAGAAATAGTTGGGTCGAAGAGAAAGCAGCCAAATTCATGAGATGGCATTTGAGCTCTCTCTTGTCAGTATGATCTGCGCGACTAACTGGGCTTAGGTACCTAAGCAGGATCAGATAATTCCTAATAGTTACTTATTAGCAGGTGATACCTAACTGAAGACTGCTCCGACTGGTTTGTTTCTCCTTGGCCCTCGTGCTAAGCTCCATAATCAGTTTTTTGGACAGTAAAGGGCGGGTGGTTGCTTCAGTGATTGCCCTGTTCGGATGCCCGGACATACACTAAGTTTCCCATCGTTCCTCTGTTCAGCGGTGGATAGATCTGTCCTGTTTTTAAGGAATGCGATTATTGGGTGATATTCCGTGGTATCTACCCACTCCAACTCCCATAAATAACAGCTAGTGATTGAATTGAGTGAATCGAAGCTGCTTTTAATCACGATAATTAATGTAGGGAGTGGTTAGTATAGGGAGAGGTAAGGATCGGATAAGGATGCGAAATACCGTTGTGGAAGAGGTACGTGAAAGGTCTGCCCTTAATATAACCATTAAAACCTCATCACCGGATACCTCGCCGGGGATGTTTCCTTTTCCTCTAGTAAATATACCCGGAACCCTATTCCGGCGATCCGGGCTATATACTATTAATAAGTATATTGACTACGGTTATAAACAGAGATAAGGAAGTGAAGGGGATAAGGAAGCGATATGGATTTGGTTAGGACCTTCCCTTTGGTTAGACCCTTCCCTGGGAGGGTTAGGTAATCTTTAATCCAGAGTCTCTGGGCCAAGGAAAGACATCTCACAAAGAGGTAACGAACGAGATTCAGGGATACCCGCTGAGAAGATAGGCAGGCCGCTTTCTAGATAGGAAGGAAGGCTTAAGATAATATATGGAGGTCTCTATCCGGCCCACCTTTCGGATCTTCATCTTATTTTGGTACCACGCTCTGGCTATTCCTTGGTATTGCACTTCCTTGGTTTCCTTGGTGGAGCTACTGGATTTATTTTATGTAAATACGCCTTTCCCCCTAGTTCGCCCTTTCACCGTAGGGGCATATCTAATTCAACATGCAGAGGTGAAGTATCTCCCTCGAATGCATGAAGCGATTAAGCCTCATGCGTCTCTCACGCCAAAGGCATGAGGAAAGACCACTACTCATATAATAACTATACCGACCATACCCAAATGCATAAATAGACGATACCGACATGACCCAAAAGCATTAAGCGGAAAAGTCGCCTAATGCGCCTCTACCCACAACGTAAAACTACTAACGCTCTCCACCTCTAACTTTTATTGAAACCTCTAACTCTTATTTCAACCGCTCTCAACAGACTTCGTAAGACTTCGTACTATGAGTAGCGATTTATCCCATCGGTGGTTAGCGAATACGACGGTGACGACTGAAGGGTCGTGGGTTAGCGAGTCGATAGGGAAGGGTTGGTTAGCGAATATGTCGATCGTTCATGAGGCGGGTTACGAGGGTTACGACTGCTCCTATTATCCAGAAATAAAATATCTTTAGTTCATGAGGCAAGCCACCCCTTGAACCTGACCTGTGAACTACTCATCTGTTCATGGGGCAGTGAAGGGAGTTCATGAGGCGGGGAAATCAATGAATCCCGTTCGTGACCTCCTATCATTACTTCTCTTTCACTTACTCGATCTTCTCTTTCCTCAATGTATAATTACATATATAAAGAATAGCCGGCGGCTACTCTTATCTGACTTATTTCCTCTCCCTCACCCAAGGGTGGGTTTCTTTTTTTCTTTTGCGTGAAAACCCTCTATTTTTGGGGGTAGGGGCCCCAAAAAATAGAGTGTTCGTCCCTACGCTCCTCACCCTCGATCTCCCGATGGTCGATTCTTCGCGGCTCGTACCTCACCCACGGCGGGTGAGTCACTTAACGTCCCTCGCCCTCCTACCTCGGGCGAGTCACTTAACGTCCCTCGCCCCTTTGGTCGAGCCTGCTTGCGCATCCTCAATTGGATACGCCTTCACTTGGCCGCGAGCTCGTATCAACTAGAGATAGAATAAAGAATATAGAGCGCGCTCACTCAGGGTTTACCTTTCATTTCAGGACCCCTCTATCTCCGTTCCCAATCAATCACTGTGGAGACGTATTCCACCTCACCCAGGGGGATAATCATGAAATGAAAAGCAGACCGACCCCCACTTCTCTTCTTTTCTTTCTTACTTATGATCCATCCCACCCATCCCAAGAATTTCGAAGACGACTCCGCCGATCCCACCCAAACAAAAGAGAATTTAGAATCAAGTCCCCTCCGGAATTTCCTTCCCCTCCGTTCTACGTTCCCGACCGAAATGGATCTTGTCAAATATTCAACATTTCCTATGATCATTTCTCTCTCAGGTATTCGGGGAATCTTCCCAAATAGACGAAATATTACTATTATGTCAATGCCAATTGAATCAATGTTACTAGCTGTCAATTCGAACTTTTCGGTATTTCCCGTTTATCCGGATGATATGATGGGTCAATTATTTGCTTTATCGGTGTTAACGGTGGCAGCTGCGGAATCTGCTATTGGGTCGGCCATTCCGGTTATTACTTTCCGAATTCGAAGGACCATTGCAGTAGAATCTATCAATCGCATGAAGGGTCGAGCAGCACTAATTCTTCTCTTATTAGTTAGGAAGAAAAAGTTGCTTGTTCCCCGCTTCCTCTCTCATACGGTCGAGCCAGCTTTCGCTTCCTCCGACCGACGAACAAATACGAAGAAGTATACTCCTCCGACACAAGTGCATATTCCAAAGTTCCCAGAAGCGGTAATCGTTTGGTTTTATATATACGTAATTATACAACCATCAGCTCAGCAACTTATAGCGTGCTTAACCCCCTCCTTTGAAAATAATATTCGGATCGGATAAGAGCGAACCTATTCATGATTCCAGCCGGCAGGACCAGGAAAATAATCAATCAATAATGTCACATATCTTAGGAGCGAGATTAGTTCCCAATGAACAAGTAAGAATCGCCCCAACCAAAATTGGTGGAATTGGACCTAAAGAAGCCACTCAGGTTCGTTATCGATTAGGTATAAGTGAGAACATAAAGGTGAATGAGTCAACTAAGTATCAGATCGACCAAATTGAACGAATAATAGGTCAAGATCATGTTGTTCATTGGGAATTGAAGAGGGGAAAACGAGCAGACATCGAACGATTAATTGCTATTTCTTGTTATCGTGGAATTCGTCATCAAGATGGATTGCCCTTACGCGGTCAACGAACTCATACTAATGCTAGGACTTGTCGCAAATTCGGAATAGTTCCGATCGGAGCAAAAAGACAGAATGATGGCGATCCATCGCACGCAAACAAATATGAAGGTTATAAATACATCTATATCCCTACCTCCTATACGAATCGATTCATATATCTATGTATATACTGGGATAAGTGGAATGGATGAATCAATATCTATTGAGATAGATGTATCTCGATATATCGCTAGATCAATGTATATCTAGATATCTATATGGATATATCTATACATATCTATCTATATTCTATCTCTATTTATTTCTTTCCATCCACTTTTATCTCTCTATCTGTGCGGGGGGGTTGGGGGTCCTTCCCCAAGATTCATAGTGAAAGAATGAAGGTAGGAAGGCAGGTAATTAGATAAAGTAGCGAGGTAGATAATTACATAATCCTTTTGGCAAGCACTCCAACCCAACCGGCTATTATCTTCCCTCAATCGGAGCCTTAGTTAGTTTGGTAGGGGATAATTTATTCCCGTAAAATCCCGTAAGCCTTACTTGCTTGCTTGCAGCAACCCCCTTCCTTACAGCAAACCCCTTACAGGCAGGCAGCCCTTTCGTTCGAGCGAGAAGGAACCACCCCACCTACCTGATAGAAGGAATTAAGGAATTCGAGAGGGAGAAGTATTGAATCTGTCCCTCCCTACCTACCCTAGTAGGGCCTTTCCGGAAACAGTCAGTCCATACCATACAGCCTGCCTTTCTTTCCGGAACCATCTGTCTGTCCCCTGCCTGCCTGATGAAATGGAGGGTAGACCATCTGTCTGTCCGTCCCTACCTAGTAGGCACTCAAGGCGCATAAGACCGACACGTTGTTCCTCGTCCGGCCGGTTCGGAGAAGGCGTCTGCTTCTAATCAACACACAGACAGTGAACCGGTTGTTGGGTTGAGTTCCATCCATCCCAGAGGGTAGGGCCAATAGGGTCCGGAGTGGTTTTGTTGAGTGAGAGTTAGCGATCCAAAGGAACCAGATATCTCTTTCTACTTAACTTTGTCTATTTTAGTTTAGCCCCCACTAAGTCAGTCAGTCAAATTGGGAGGAAATCCGCCCGCCTACCGCGGTGCTGTAGTCTAACACCATTAGGGGCCATCCAATAAGGCCAATAGGGTTTCTTCAGGGGTTTGGTTCTTTTCTTAGGGTCCGGCCGCGCCTGAAATAAGGAAGTAAAAGAAGCAAGCTTCTGAAGCAGCTCCCTTTGGAATGGGGTCTCCCCGTGCCCATACAGATAGTTGCTCGCTTCATTCTTACGGTAAGAAGAGGAACGAAGTACTCGACCAACGCCTTATATTTGGTTGGCCGTAATTGAAACCCTTTTTAGGGACCTTATTACCCTTCGGGGATTCTTAGGGAGGGACCGTAAAGCTCGTAAAGAAACACATTCTCGTCAAGCCTGTCCTGTAAAGCCCATTCTCGTCAAGCTCCAGACTCTCTCTAGCCCGTCCCATTATCGTATCTCTTATGTTTATTTAAGTAGATAGACTCTTACGACGTAGAACAAAGTGAACCACCCAAGGATAGGTGGCCCTGGCTCGAGATCATGTCGGTAACTAGAGATAACATAAAGATAAGACATAACTCCTTAAAACGAGCGTGCTTCGCTGCCTGACTGAGCGGAGCTGAGCAGGGGGTAACCCTTCGAAGGACCAGAAAGGACATTTAGCTAAGGAAAGAAAGGACCTTGAGCTAATAAAAGGTGGCTTATCAAGATGATAAATTGGGTGCCCGGTGAGAAGGGACTATTTCACAAATGCTCCTTCCTGGGCAGGCTTATTCCGCTTATGAATTTAGACAGCAGGCAGGAACGAAGTGAATAGAGAATATACTCCTTAAGGTGTGGTCTGAATAATATACATAATCTTAATTATATCCATAAGTAGTGTCTGAAGACTGCGTATCTCCCTTCGCTTCGCATAAGAAACAAAAGATTCCGTTCCGGTTCGTAGAGAATCCATCTAATCCTAAAGTAAGAAAGTAGGGTATAAATACTATAATCTATAAGACGTTATAAGATTCCCTCGCATATGAAGGTACCAGGCACGGAGTGGGTTGGGTCGATCCGAAAAACGTATCCAACCGCGCTGCGTATTTGAGAAATAAAAGTATTGGTGTTTCCGAGAAGGCATATTTTTATTATCCATCTGGGTTTCCGAACTCGCTTGATTCATTTATAAATTCTTTGCGCTTTCTTTCATACACCGGTCCCCATATGGAAGTTTACCCTCGTCCAACCGATATCAAGCAAGAAAGAAGACGACCAGTCGTGCCATGCCTTCCCCTGAAGCAATAAATAAAAGCCATGCCGATTCGTCAATCCGAAAAAGCTTCCCAACCGACCTGTTTGATAAAGGAAACCCTCTTGAGTGGGTCGGAGGCATATTCATTCATCCATCAGGTGAAGAACTATAATTTGTAATTAGGAAACTCACTTAATTTGTCAATGTCCCTCCACCTTGGGCTTGGATGCCTTCATCCAGTGGTATGTGGTATCAAGAAATTACATATATAAAGGCCCGCCCGATATAAACCGGCGAGGCTGCTTCGTGATAAGGAAGATCCAATAAGAAGTTTAGTAAATAACTTCGTCCCTTCCCTCAAGCCTTTGAAAGGAAGGGGCTGAATGTAATCAACCAACCTTGTCGTGCGTGTGGTGGTAACATTAATTCAATGTAAGCAGCAGCTCTGGAGTGATGTATAATTACGTATATAATTCGATATCTATCTCTTCTCTTTGTATACGAGATTCTTCAAGCATGTTTTCGAATCACATTTTCATTTTACTTATTGGGTGGGGGGGCGTTCAGTGACCCTTACTTCAAAGAGCGGGTTACGTTACAGAGTGGGTGACTTATTATAGATAGGGAAGAAAGCTTGGAAGGGAAGGGGGTAAGGTTGATCATCCCATCATCTGGTGCTGCTTCTAAGAGAAGGGTTCATAGCATTCCCTCCTCTCTCTCCTAAGGGATTCATAAAGGGAAGGCGGCGGTATAGGGCAAGTAGTTAGGAAACACAGAGGTAAATAGGTAAGAGTAAGGTTTTTGTTTCATGCCATCCATACTGTACTGATCTTCTTGGTGGAATGAATTGTTTGGTAAGGGACTCCCTCCATATCCTAGGGTGAAGGCATTAGTAAAAGTAAAGTCTATAACCAGGTGGGTAGTTAGAATAGGTAAAAGAAAAGTGCAAATAGGGCTCTTCCTAGTGATGGAGTTGGTTCTAATTAATGAATCGTATTCAAATGTTCTGGAAGGAGAGGTAATGCAGTTGGGTTATGAATTGAGATAGAAAAAGGCTCCCACCTTCAATGGGATTGTAAGAAGGGGAAATGATATATAGAGGCTTGGTTGGTGAAAATTGAGAGAAACATGTTGCTATATTACTTCAACCAAGACCAAGTTCGCTGATTATAAACTTATAGATTATGCGAACCTTTGGTGGGACCACTTCAAGAAGAAAGAGAAGGTATATGAGGAGAATCTAGACTGGGATACATTTAAGAATCACTTTGAATATAAGTACCAGGGTGATATGTACTAACGAAAGAAATAAGACGAGTCGTACTCACTAAAGCACGGCAACATGACTAAGAAAGAGTATTAATTAAAATTGATGTAATTGGACAGGTACGCCCATGCACTCAGCGAAGAATCCTTAGTCGAGAGATTTATTGGAGGGCTCAGTTATCATGTCAGAGATAGAGTCCAGAACTTCATGCCAAAGACCCTATCCAAAGTAATACGGAGAACCCAACTGTGTGGAGCAGAAGCCGAGTGAAGAAAGAAATGAAATGGCAGACTCAACCAGAAGATTAACCATCAAAAGACAAAGTTTTATCAGTGAAATTGAAACCCAGCACTATGAATCCCTATCGACCCATGCCAAACACTGGTTCTCTTATAATCAACACCCCATCTTAGAAGCTTTTCAATTTGACCGGAACAACCCGACCTGGATGCCCTAAAACTAGTGTCTTAATATGGAGATGGAGCCCCAAATATGGCAGGCACGGAGTTGACAGGCCCGAAAGCTGGAGAGAATTTACTTAGATAGGAATTTATCTCTCTTATTACGTATATAATATCGCACTTATAGTTAGCAGCGCTACGACTCACGACCCAACCAAGCAAGGAAAGGAACAGTTAGTGCTTCTTCAATCCACGAACTGAAACTTAGTTACTTCTTATGGATGAGATGGTCAATTCGCCAAATACTCACTCTTAGTAGCTTACTTTGCTACCCCGATTCTTGATGGCACGGTACGCACGGATTTGAATTCATCCCTTGGTTGGCCCAGTTGGACAGCTCAGTCCCGTTCCCGCATGAAGTAAACAATTAAGTTTCCCCAACCCATATCGAATCGAAACATGCAGCTAATGGCCCTAGATCCATACCCCCCTACTGACCATTCCTCCCTTCCATAGGTGCCGAAACTAACTCCCCCCACCGAACAAGTCCCGAAGAGAGAGAGAAGCGCTAGCTGCGTAATGGTCCCGCCAGAAGAGAGAGTCGCGATGGATGCCCGCCCAGCAGCAACTTGTGATTCCCGCCATAGAGAGAAAGAGGAGATAGAAGCGCCAATCCATATTGACTCGAAACATGCAGCTAATGGCCCCAGATCCGTACACCTACCCCCCCCTCCCCTACCTGATTTCATCTCAAGTACCCCGATTGGAATGAATAAATCGAAGAGATACCGGGCGAGGTACGATTAGTGACTCACCCGTTATGGGAGAGGTACTTGAAATGAATCCCCCTAACTTAACGTTCGTGAAATACGAAGTGTCAAGTCATAAGGCAAGCATAATTACATATATAATGAGATATCTTTTTGTATTCAATATTCTTCATTGAGGAACACGTAAATAGAGATAGAATATAGATAGATATGTATAGATATATCCATATAGATATCTAGATATACATTGATCTAGCGATATCTCTTTGTATACGATCTTATTCTATTAGGGTACGATCGATGATTCGAACGGAGATCCCATACGATGCTAAAGCGTAATTACATATATAAAGAATGACTGGAAGAATTGCTCGGTCGCATTAGACAAGGTGCCGTAAGGCCGCCCTGTTGTTAACTAGAGGAAAAATTGCTCACCTGAAGCATGAGGGTGAGGAATAACTGCATTTGAAGCATTCGAAAGGGCGGGCATTCGTTTAACGCTTTCGGATCGCATCAAATCACCTAGTGTTATTACATATATAAAGAATGACTGGAAGATCGGACTCAAATCGAAGGTTCATTTCGTTGAGATCTTTCTTTCCCTCATAAGGAAAGAAGGCAAGTGCCAGCAAGAAGCACGCAGTTGCGAGCCAGTGCCGGGGCGAGCTAGTTCCGAGCTGCTAGTTGCGAGCTGCAAGTGCCAGGAAGGCATGGCTTGGCTCTTTAACCCTCCTCCTTCTCTCTCTTGCGGGGCGGGTCGGAGGCACTCGACCAATTGTTCCACCAATGGATGTTCATGACTTATAGTTTTTGATTGGAAGGATGGATGGCCATGGGTTTTCCTCTAAAGGGCCAGGCCCAAGCGAAAACATGAGGAAGATATATAGATTGTTTCTTTAGACAGAGACAGGGAAGAGTTATGGGTTTTTACCTCGGTACGCTCTTTCAGAGCTACCCTCACTACCCATGAGGTGTTGACTTGTACTTTATAAGAAGGAGACCAGACAGAGACTTTAGGAGGACCAAAGGGACTCATCAAGCTTCTCTCTTTATCAGGAGGAAAAAGCCATTAGTATACTCCTTGAATCTGAATCAGACAAGGAACACCCCTTGATAAAGACCCAAGGTTAAGGCAAGTCTCCATCTTTCTCTTTATTAAGAGCCATTACCTTGATATCTCCACTTGTCCTTGATAAGAAGGAGACCAGGAACCACCGAAGGTACGCACCTTTACTATGAGCACTTTCACCTACCAAAGAAGGAAAAAGGAAACCAGACAGAGACTTTAGGAGCACCAGCGGACAAGCGAAAGTATACCTCTTGGTCATGCATCAGAATAGAGACTGGATTTTCACTGGCACAGGAGACAGACTACGAACAGGAGACAGACTACGAATCCCTTATCACACTAGTCAGATCCAGACAGATACTTACTTTATGCTAGTCAGTACTATTGCTTACTCTTCATAATACTGCACACATAAGAACATCATACTGTCTCATACATAATACAATATCACTAGTAAAAGGGGGAAAGGTGAAGTATCAAGATCAATTTGAAATAAAAAGTAGGGGAGGCTTAAATCTTCTCTCAGAATTTGAAGAAATAGAATAAACAGATCAAATCTGAAGACTCTTAGATATGCCTCGGGACCCTAGACAGCCCGGACAGATAAAGATTCTGTCACAGTTGCAGAGACAGGGAGGGACAGAGACAGATGCAGGAGAGGACACCAGAGCAGCGGGGGCACAGACAGCAGCGGAGCCAGTTGCATCTTCTACTTATGCCCGGTTCCATCGATCCATGAATCGAGAGCTGATAGGTTACTCTTACTTCGCATGTGTTGCAGCTTTCCCCTTCCTCCCGTTGGATTACTTAGCAGCTAGGTAGCCCTTCCTGTTACATAGCTTCCCGTAGGATCCATGGTATTGGTATAGCTTCCGTTGATGGATCACTCCGGTTCCATCGATCCATGCATAAAGGAGAGATCCCTCCGCTCTCATGGTCTGTTTTCCGCGGAAGCCCTCGCTTCCTTTCTGCTATCGTCGTCAATGTGCCCGGCCTTCTCATATCTTCGGTCGTATGATGCTCTGTGCCCGGTTGCTCGTCCCCGTCCGCCTTACTTTATGTTGTCTTCTTCCCCAGTTATGTGGGTAGGGAAGGCTCATAGTGATTTTACGGGTCCTTTAAGGTGATAGCTTTCCTAAGTGTAACCAATGTAAGGCTCCTCTTTTTTGAAAGTACTCTTTAATTCACAAATACATCTCAGAAGGGACAAAAGACATACCCCACAAAGAAGCTACTCCGCTCCTAAGGTTTTTTTTAGTTATGCCCAGCAAACGAGGAAGAGGGTCAATGATAGATTATTCATTGGGGTTCTCTGGAATGCCACTTTTATTAGTAAACCACCCTTCAGAAAAGCAGTTATCCTGCATAAAGCCGGTCTCTAGCCCTATATCCCGTCTCTTTTACATGAGGTAAACTGGGTAAGAAAGCCATAAAGATCGATCAGAAGTGATAAAAGAGATCCCCCACAAATATGATACTCCGCCCCTAAAGGGGATATCTCATTTGCACATAGCAGAAGGGGAGGTTCGACGATAGATTCTTCTTCATTTGGGTATTTATATGGATTATTTTCTTAGTAAACTTTTCCTTTATTGGCTACTTTACCTTTAGGAGCAGCTGGGACAGTACATGGTCGCAACTGTCACCAAATGCTACCTATTCTTGGTATACAGCGTTTTAGCCCTACAGATCCCGAGGACAAGTAGGAAGGAGCCTTTAGGGGCAGCCCTCCTCACTCAGTCTAAAGCAGCCCTCCTCACTAAGACTGACCTAAGGCAGGGCTCGTAAGGCAGTTGGGGAGATTACTTTACCATTTATATATATTGAGTTATTAGACCGGGGTACTATACCCTTTAGGGGCTTTACTCAGGCTCGCACCCTAACACTTTCCTTGGTTGGCCCGGCTGCACTCTTTACCTGGCTGGGCTCTTTAGAGGCTAAAAAGGGCTCACACTTATAGGTTTCCTGGCGGTGTTGCGAGCACTTCCACGCTTTCCTGCCCACCCATAGAAGTCTTATGTGTGAGCGAATAAAGCTCCGGTATATTTTTTCCCCCTACCAACTGAGCTATAGGAGAGGGAGGTTTATATACGTAATAAGATGCAGTAGATAGGATATAGGTGCAGTGATAGGAGAGCAGTTATAAGTACGCATAGATGCAGTGATGAATATCTGATTGATAGGTGTGCCTAGATGCAGTGATAGGTGGGTCTATTGGTGTAATAGGTGCGATAGAGACCGAGTAGCCGAGCTTGAATCAGAACCTATTGATCGAGTGGTTGAAGCACCGTTTCAGACATAGTTCCGAACTGCAATTCCATATCCGGGTGCAGAGGAAGGAGTAGCAAGAACCAAGGCAGGAGCATAGGCATAGGTAGCAAAGACAGGGCCTAGGTTTAAGCACCTGTTGAAGAAGCTGTTTACCCCGTTTATTCACCAACATAAGAAACAATACCAGTTGTTGTTAATTCACCACCGGAATCAGCAGAGCAAACAGTAAAGATATGGGCAGGAGCATATCCAGTTTTAGATCCTCCAGGTGCACAACCGGTAGCTTCAGTAGCAGATCGATATCGAGATGCAGTCCCATCAATAGCTTCAGCATCCTCTCCAGTGCCAGTAGCAGAGCCAGTCCCAGACCTAGCTGCTACCGTTTCACCCGTAGCGGATCGAGATATGGATCCACCGATTTAACAGATATACGAAACGACGGTTCTAGCAAAGGTAATAGCAGTAGCAGATTCAAAACGAGTAGATGCACCAGCACTTTGCCTAGCATCCCTAATGGTTGGGTTATCGCGCGTTGCATGTGAGCAGAATTCGCCATGTGTTTCCAACCAATATTGGTTGTATTGTTGGTTTGTTGGGCATTTATGTTGTATAATAGGGCAGGTGGTTGGATTTGCTACGTGGAATTGGCTGTGTGGTGTTGTTTCGTTCGTTCAATCACTTCGTTCCATCCAGTCCATCCATAAATAAACTACTTGGTTGGCCGACCGATCTCCACCTTTTTTCTAATGCCACCACCTTTGAATGCACTATGATAGATAGCAAAAGGGGAAGGACGCCCACGCGGAGAAAGAGAAGCGAGCTGGAAGGCGTCTTTTCGGGGTCATTGGCTTTATAGATATATGTGTTTCTTGGTTGTCTACCAACTAACCTCCCATACGGTTAGCTGCTTGCTTTCGAACTTCCTCTGGTACCTTCGCTATTGGTTCAACCGCTTAAATGACCTCTCCATCTTTCTTTATCCGTTTACTAGGGACCATGAAACGGGTGCTGCAACGGCTGCTACTGGATCTATTGCTGGGTATCGATCTGGCAATGAAACTGCTCTCGATATGGATTTGAAACTTACTATACCCACAGGGGGGCGGTGTTCCCTTCTTCTACTGTGATTGGTTGGAGTGTTTCACACGATCCTATGTATGTACGAGATAGGGGCACATTTATATAGATGTAGTTTCGAGCGCAAGTCATTGTGATTGGGGAGCAACAGGGAAACTAAGGGACCGTTCCTACCTACTCTACATGGCTACGGACATCACCTTCGAACCTACTAGCCCGGAACGTCCAGCCTACTACGCTACAGGTATCACGCACGCAGCACATACTAGTCACTTATTCTCTCTCGTCTCGTCTATTCCTCTGGTCGAGCTCTTACCTATCTATTAACCGATCTATGTAAGGTAATAATACAATAATGGCTCGACCATCGGGAGACGTGTATTTTTATTTCCTCCCTTTCAGGGAGGGCCAGAGAGGAGAGAAAGACCCTATTGTAAGGCCATCAATAAGGCATTGTGAAACCCATAAGGCCTACTTAATGCGAGATCTGATGTCCTCTAATAGGTTATCCTGTCTGGGAAATCAATGACCGGTCAATCTGAGTATCCTTGTCTCTTACCGGTCAGGCTCTTTCATTCATTGGTCGATCCCTTATTTATATTTACCTTTTATTTAAGTTTTGGAAAATATAGCTGATCTCCTGCTTAACAAGAAGGAAGTGAAGCTCGGAGAGACCCTTATTACGGGGAAGAAAAGGCGGTTTGAAGTCACATTTATGTCCATTTAAAAGCGCTATTCTCCCATTAATAAGGCTCTATCTGGCCAAAAGGGTAATCAGTTTTATTCCTTAGGGGAGAGACTATCTGTAACTAATATCCCTTAATGGAAGGCACTCACTTCAGATCTGGCCAAAAGGAATAAGGTATTCCCTTGATCATGCAACGTAAATAATATAATGTCAAGCGGAATAAAAACAGGCATTCTGGAGTGCGTTCCCGTCTCCTTCTGTATCTGTATAAAGAAAAACCAAGAAATAGATATAGCTTGACGTTTGCTACGAAAACCTTTAAGTGAACCGCTATTTGAAAAGCCTCCCTCACATTCGCCTCGTGAGGTAGAAGGGACCTAGAACCCACCTAGAACCTTATCTGTGAGGCCCCCTAGATACTTCTCTTTTTGGCCAGATAGATTTCTTCTCTTAGGAGGCCCATAGATCCTGATCTAAGTAGGCCTGATTCCCCAATATATTTCCCAAATGATCCGAAATCGAAGGTCAGATGCTCTTTTCTCTGAATCAGTGCTACTCAATTCCCCTCGTAAAACCTCGCTCCCTTCTAATTCGGGCTGTCCTCACCTTCATTCTTCAGGTGAGCCCTCCGTCCTCACTGGTTAAAAGAAAGGTCAGGAGGACGCCCTAACCAACGCAGTACTTCTGGAAGTGTGTCCGCCATCAAGGATGGAGCATCCATACTGTCCTCTTCTTCAGTGCCAGGTGAGGATCGCGTGCCCCTTAGGGTGGTTTCGGTTCTATGGGAAGAAGGCTAGCTATCCAGGCTTGTCCATCCATTGGATTCCCCTCCTTCTAGCGATCAACCCTCCTCTGCACCTCTCAACAGGGGATCTGCTGCTTCTTGCAGGAGTTTCTAACGCTTTTTGCTTCCATTCATCAACCGCCTGGCACCTACGACCTTATTCCCCGTATACCTGCTATACAGATTCAACCAGAGGTTGCATCGAACCGGAAAAAGAATAAGGAAGAGCTACTCAGGTCCCTTTCCGAACTAAATGGTGGGGGTTACCTATATGAGTAGACTGTCGACGAACGACTTATAACGGCTTTAAAGCGCTTGTTTAAGGCGTAAGCCTGGTTCAGATGCCTTAGTTTCGAGCTCTCATAAGAGTAGCTCTAGCCAAACGGGAAAGCATGTCCCAACAAGTCGAGCCATGGGAAAGCCTCAAGACTATTTCTTGGTCACACTGGTCTGGCTCAGCGTTCTGTCTCTTACCGAATACAGACACTCGGTTCTGTCAGCGAAGAAAGACATTCCTTAGCCACTCCATGTGTTTGTGGGGGGTTACAATTTTTTGAACCGAGAAACAGAGATAAACCCCCCATCACCCACTATTTCTTCTTTGATTCAGAGATCATAGAGATATGTACTCAATTTCCATATTCTCCGACCTATCTTTGCTGATCTCAACTCAGAAAGACGCCTAAGGGGGATCTTGTTATCAAGACTTTAGAAAGATAAGGATCCCGTAATAAACTTAGAGCCTGGGAGTTTCTTAGCTTTTGAGGGCTAGTATTCAGAGATATTATTTCTGGGTTTGATTTATCCCAGGGTGTTATCCCCGGAAGACCTCAAAGAGTACTCAACTCCGAAGAGGAGGGCTAGATCTTCGTTAGGACCGTTCGCCAAGGGCCAAAGCAGAGATCTGCCGTCGCTAAAACACCAAAGGCCTTAGTTTCCATGACCCACTTAAGGCCGCTTGGCGGGTACCAGAGCACTCCAACTCTTACCGCGTGGTCGCGGCAATGCGGGGGGGCCCACGTCCATGTAAGTTCAGCCTTAGTGTCCTCGCTTCTATTGGCTGACCGACAAGACTCTACCAGGCGGGTTCGCTTTGTTACCCACCCCTTATAGGTAGTTCCGGTTATTCTTCTAGAGTCTTGTTGAGTTAGGACAGGGGTTTAAGGATGGACTACTATAGATTCCGATGGTCCGGTAACAGTCACTATCCCTCGAGCTTGCCTTCACAACTACTATGGGAGCCCTAATGAACGAGGACCACCGGGAGGCATTAGTTTTGATTGGCACAGTTGTTTCTGTGCTGGTTTGGCTGGACCATCCTTCATACCTGAACCTTCCTCCTTAGAGCATAGGCTGCCTACCTGAAACCTACCAGGGAGGGTTATATGGGAGGGCACTACATTACTTCCTCATGATCATGTCTTCCCTCCGATTCAATAAATACATATTTGATTCTCGATAAATGATGCTGACGCGAAGGAGGATGCTGGCGTGACCTGTCTGTCATCCTTCCAGCTTAAAAAGGTAATACCAATAGTCTAAGTACTCACCCCCTCTAATTTATTAAGTTAAGGCAGTAGTTCCTAAGGCCGTTCTGTTCTGACGATCCCATCCCACGCACGGTTCGGTTGTTCCTGTGCCCCCCCCACTTCTAATAGTGTAGCTTATAAAGTAAATAGCAATGTTCTGCCTACCCAAGCAAGTCAAGCAAGCCGCCCTTCCAAGCAAGATCGTTTGGCTGTAGTTTATAGGCAATGAAGAGTGAGCTGTCCATCCGACCCGACATAAAGTCTTTTAAGTAGGCATGGAAATATATGCTTATCTGAACTTACGTCATCTACAACCTGTTCTACCAGACTTTACTTACTACTGACTTCACCCTACCTTTGTTTATTGAGTGCTGCCCTTACCAATCCATTGGATGAAGCCAGGAACACCTTGTAGGGTAGGTATTGCTATTAACACTTTACTTATGAGCATCCAAGACTTTACTTACTGCCTTCCCTTATGAACCGGGAACCGTCTGGGTACCGCTATTACCTATCCTACTTAGGAACGAAGTGAGACGATGAAGCAATTAGAATAAAACCTTGATTACTCACTTATCACCCTAGTCTATGGAGTGGAGGGCTGCCCAACTCATTCCACTAGAAAGATCAGTACAGGATGAGTATGGATGGAATGCTATCGGGCACTCTTTACTTAATGCCTTTTCTTATTAATTCTTATGGGTAGTACCCCTCCTTCTTGGTACCTTACCTATTGTTCCCCATCGAGGAGCCAATACGATTCAGCGATTAGAACTGCAGAGACTTACCTGCCTTTAATACCTGCTATCCACTCGAAGACCTAGACCTGTAGTCTTTTACCAAAACTGAATGAAAGCGCCTAGGAGGTAGAGCTATTAACCCTTCTTATATTCTCTGGGTGCGGCATGGCATAAAAAAACCTGACCCTTATTTTACCCCTGACTTCAGTGTTTGCTAACTACCCTACCTGAAGACCTAGCACCTGTTAGCCCTATAACACTGAATGAATTCATGCTTAGGAGCTACAGCTATAACCCGGGATCAGATGACACTACCTTACCCTGACCTTGTCACCGAACCTTTTTGTTTTATATAAGGAGGTTAGGTGATTCTTTATATATGCTATATTTGAATATTTGCGTCTTCGACCCGGAATCTTTAGTTTCATATTCTTGGCTCTGCTCCTCACCGCTGCGCGCCTCTTATGCTGTCACCTTTCGAAAGGAGGGTGCAACCTGCCTGAAATGTATTCAATCAGCAAGGCAAGTTGCCTGAATACAAATGTGAATTAGTTACCCCAGTAGAATAATAGCCTTCAGACCCCCCAAAACCAATCTTTATAAAATGCACCTTTGGAGGGAGTTTTTAAAGTTCCTTACCTTGCCTTATGAATACTGGTATCACTATGACTTATTCTTCCGGCCGAGCGCCTATACCATTCAGGAATTAGAAACCACTGGCTAGGAATAGACCTACCCGCCTTGAGTTTAATGCCTACTGCTACCAACTCACCACCTGCTGGTTACAACCCTTGTGTAGACCGGCTACTTCAACTTAGATAGAGGCACGGGCGTTCGAAATATAGCATGCACAGGCGAAATCACTTGCTGGAAAAATGAATCTTCAGGGGTAGGCACTATAACAACTATTGACCTTATGCCTACTATTTGCCTTTACAATTATAAACTATCCACCCGCTTACACAACCTCACGACTTACTATGCCCTTACAGCCTTGCACCGGCTTCCAATATAGCTTTTTAGAGCTTTTGGTTGGACTGCCCCATACATCATTCACAGGCAGGCCTAAAATGAAACTTGCTGACAGAACAGATCTTGGTATTATCAAAAACTTGGATTTAAGAGCCTCAGGATACAATTCATTAACTAGAACCCCACTGCAGTCTAGGAAAAGCCCTTTACTTTTAGTGCTATATTGGTCCACTAGGTTCGAAAACTCTAATTTATCTTTAGGTAACTGACCCATAATGGCCTAACTGGCTAAAAAGCCTCCCTCTATCTTGGCTACTGATCATCCATCCGTCCGGGTTCTCGAATTAGCACTTGGCTTGAGCAAGTCTAAAAGGTTCCTCTGCGCCTTAATAAACAGGGTCCCCCAATGGATCCAATGTCGAACTTCGTCCGTCCAATAAAGCAATATACTCCCAGCCGTGCCATTTTGGGTCCCGTGTCAAATTTGGCATTTCGCTCCATAGACCATTTGAGCTATATAAAACAAGTATTTCGGGGGGGTACGAGAAGAAATCCTTCGTCGAGTGCCAGAACGAGCGTTTTTATTGACTAAACTTGATTATTTATATATTCGCCAATACTATATATGCCTACTGGAGTAATGAAAGTTTTACAGGTACCCCTTTTTGGATCGATCGGAACAACCCAACCTGGGTGTCTACCCCCAACTTAGTACCTTAATATGGGAATCTTATCACTTCGTGCCCCTTTATGCACCTGCCTGATAGGAAGGAATCACCTTACATGCATTCAATCAGCTAAAGCCCTACTGAAAAAAGTGAGTTCTGGAACCCATCTGGATCATAGCTTTACAAGCTCACCCACCCGAAGAACTAGACCTTTTCCCTATACCACTACTGAATGAAGCCCTTAGTTAGGAGGGTCGGGTACTGCTATGAACCTCTTAGAAGCTGGTATCAGGACTGGATCATCCAGCAACCTCAGACTTACTTGATTACTGCCTTCACCCTAGGACGATGGAGGAACTGCTTAGACCTTAGGGCCAGATGGAGCCACCAAAAACTTACCCTTATCTTTCTTCTTTCCACCTAGGATAGGAAATGGAGTCATGCCCAAACTATTACCTTCAACCAGGAACACCTTGTAGGGGAGGCATACTAGTCATTCACCCTTTACCCTTCTTGCCTTACCTTTGATTAAGTACCATACCGGGCACCCACCTTATGACAATGATTATACTGGGTTACACTATTATGTTCCGGCCGAGCCTTGCCCAGGATACTAGTATTGAATTATACAATACTGCTATAGCATGAGACCTTTGAGAGAGACTTAGTACCTCCGAGCAAACCTTTTACCCACTTTACTTTATGTTATAGATCGTTTAATCGTCGGATCGGATCGCTCCGCGCCTATGGATTCATTCCTCACAGCCAGAGCCTTTAGCAGAGATCGTTGAACGGATGGCTTTATTATGGTTCATCAGGAGCGTTGGACGGGCGGGCTTCAGACATTGATAATAGGATATGATCCCAGACAGACATACAGCCAGGATATGCTTTGGTCACACTTGCCTTTAGTAATCTTAGGTAGGCACTCTTGCTATTTACCCCCTACCCTACCGAACCGTGTTACCATACTGGGCATCCATCACATTACCTAGACCTGTTAACCATAGATCACCTGAGGAATTAATTGCCTTAGTGCGGAGGGTTGGATGGGACTATTTACCTTTCAGAACCAGATCATCTTACCACCCTTGACTTAGATTACTGCCTTCACTCCTTATAAACCAATTCATTCAATCAGGAATGAAATTAGATAGAGTACGGCACTATGAGCATCCCTTCCTTACCTTTGGTTTACCAACTCCTCCAATAATTAGACCTGTAGCCTTATACCACACTTGATCATTTTATCTTTGGGAGGCACTGCTTAGAACCCTTTCTCTTATCAGCACAGGATGGGTGGGATAGTTTTCAATTAGCCCGTAGGGTTTACCTTTAGCAGACAGATATTGCTTAACTGCCGGATGGATCACAGCCAGAAGAAACACGGCAAGCAGGCACGGATTCTTATTTTCCCATGCAAAGAAGTTGGGCAGCTAGCTAATACGTTTTAGTGTGGGATCATGGATGGCGTGCTGGATGGGGGCTGGATTATATGGCTGGTCTTCTTACTTAAATGGCTGGCTTCGCTGGATCAAATGGAGGGAGGAAATGGCTTGCTTGCTTTGATTTATACCTTCCCCCATGAGCTTAGAAGGAAAGATTTACACTTTACCCTGATTCGCTATCGCTTGCCCCTTTAACCTACCCTTGCCTTATTAAGCTCTTTTCTGGTGTCTGGTGGGAACTTGGAATGTTGGAGTTTGGGGGTGCACCTCACGCTGGGCTACATCACCTGCCTGAAAGACACTAACCACCTCCCTGATCTGAAAGGCTTAACCTCCCCTCCCTGGCCTGAATGGCACTACATCACCTCCCTGAATGGCTCTCCCTATCCTCTCCCTGAGGTTTGGTTCAAGGCTGAAGGCACATAGTGAATGGCTTCTGTTGAATGGCTAAAGGAGGCCCTTGATATATTTGAAAGGCAAAAGGCTACTGGCCAAAGGTGATCAGCTGCTCTTGGTGGTTCGATCGGTTGACTGTTTGGGGAAGAATCCTCCTGGTGAAAGTGTTTGAACGAACTAAGGGATAACCTTTTCATCTCGTACCGATTCTATAGAATTCTAGAAGCAAGACCAAGAACTACAGGAACTTTACAGAAGGCGTAAGCAGACTATAGATGAAATCAAAAAGATTTGGAATCAGAAGAAGCAAGCAGCATCTGCCTGTTCCTACCAGTCTTCTGGATTGTATAAGTATAAGCAGATTAATGGTCATGCCTCTGCAGGAGACCTGGAGGCCAATATCCTTGAAAACTCTGGAAGGGTATCTTTCTCTATAGTTGTAAGTAAGGTGTTATGCCGTAGCCTGGCATGCTCGTAAGTAAGGTTTATGCCTAGCCTAGCCTAATATTGAGAATGAATGGCTGATAAGAGCTCAAGTCAATAGAAACACCCACGCCTTCCTAACTCTCGACCCATTCCATCAAGCACGAACTGAAGGCATGGATGGATCATTCTGTTATGGGCACGAAAACGCGCTGTATCACCACTTTAATCCTTCCTTCGAAGGTGACGCCAAGCTCGGGCTCGGGACCCAAGCTAACAGCATAAACAAAGCAAGCACCCGGGATACTTCGCGTTGGGTCAGTTCTTACACTGACTGTATTGAACCATTCCTGCTGTAGTAGTTATGCCTACTGTGGGTATGGCCATCTAATAGGGTCAGATTGAAACTACAGCATTCCGACAGTTGTTCCAATTGTGAAAATGGTTCAAGGTCATCAGCTCAATCAACTGAATCAACTGGGTCTCGATCTGGAAATGGAACCACTGCTTTTTACTCTGCCTCGGATGTTATAGGTGCGAAGGCTACTCTTGCCTTTCCCTCTACGGATGGTGGGTCTGCTGTGAGCTAAGGAGCTAGGACTGGAATGGGATCTGCCACTGGTGAACCCGCCACCTTTGTTTCTGCGGGCACGTCTGCCACTGATGCTTACTTATGAAACTAATACTATCTATACCCTCGCCTCTGCGGGTGAATCCGCTCGTGCCACAGGATCTACCTTTGTTTGCTATTAGTAGGGTTCAATCTCCATCTCCACACATACGTTATAGCATTACTGTTTCGACCAGCCTCGGTTGATTTCGTCAAGCCTAACAGCGAGAGAAGCCTGCCATTGACTGTCGTTCGTTGGACCACCCCTCCCTCAATCTGTTGGCCGTCAATCAATCTCTAACTTTCCGGGCAAGATGGCTTCACTCAACTCTATCTCTATGTTGGCGGCAAGCAAGCCCGTGTCTTCGACCAGCGATTCACAGTCCCTAGTTGTAGTTCTGGTTCGTTCCGTCGCTGTGTGTTCGTTTCGTTGTTGGTGGGCTGATTCGTTCCGGTCCGCCTGTGGGGTCCCCCGTGCAGTGCAGTGTTGCCAGGGGTCGGGGTCCCCAGGGCTAGTACTTCCTGGGTTTGGTGGGTTGTGGAGTGTCCAGGCAAGTAAGAAAGCAAGATCTCTACGAGCAAGCAGCAATAATATCTCAATAAGCAGGTAGGTGGAACTGGTGGGCTGAAGGTTGCACGAGAGGAAAAGAATATTGCGTTGGCAAGGGCTTATAATACGTGATGGCTATAGAGAGACCCACCTGACGGAACACCGTTCCTCAGAGCTCCACCTAATGGAACACCATTTATAAGAGCTTTCCCATAAGCGCCGTTTTCGAGCAAGGAGGCCCATTGCTTATCATTCTGAAACACCTTCTGTGAAAAGAGATAATTTAAGTGCATATATATATAGAAGGAATTCCATGCGTTCAAGCGCTCAAGTAATGGGGATATTACATCCCCGGTAAGGACACAATCATTCATGCTAATCATAAGCTTCTTATGTTCCACTATAGAAAGGTAGGGTGCCGGAATTCGAGAAGAAAGACACCATGGGCTTCTTGTATTCAACAATTTCATTCTGTTATAAAGTAGAAAAAGAAGACTGCTAATAGAGTTACTGATATGTCGAGTAGACCTCGTTCAAGGGTTCTGCATATTTTTAATACTAAATCTGCTGATTGAAAGTAACTTTATTCTCTAGACCCATACTTCGGGCTAATTATCACCTCTTTACAACGACCTACAGTGGTCGATCAAACTTCTTTTCTTGATTACACATTACAAGATGGTTTTCTGTACAGATCAAATCCACTTTGTGTTCCAGCTGGTTCAGGACGCCTCACACTCATCAAAGAGGCACACTCCTCATCATATGGTGGTCATTTTGGCACATCGAGGACTTTGCAGCATTTACAGAGATATTTTGATTGGTCTTCCGTGGGGGAGCATGTGGAAGATTTCATTTGAAGATGTTCTCCATGCGATCAATCTAAGCCTTCCAACAATAAGTTTGGTTTATACCAGCCACTTCCAGTTCCCTCTAGGCCTTGGGAATCTTTGTTGTTGTATGTAGATTTCAATGCCCATATTCGTTTCATGGAACAAGACTATAGATGCTCCCAAAGCTGTTGAGTTGTTCTTTCAACATGTATGGTGTCATTTTGGCTTACCACTCACTATTACTTCGTATCGTGACTCCCCCCCTACTGTAGATAATATCTTAGTCACTTTCGGCCTTGTGGGAGCTTTTAGGCTGTCAGTGGAGGTTCTCTACTGCATTTCATCCACAAACTGATGGTCGCCGGGCCCCACTTTTCACCCTATAGTAAATCACTCTTTTGTTCATGCTTTCCACTCGCAAATAAAATAGGTATTGGGACACTTATCTTAATGTGTTGGAGCATAGTTCTAATAGAGCTATTCATGTATCTACAGGACACCCTCCATTTTAGGTTTATGGGTATCAACCCCTTGCTCCTCATGAGATTCCGGTAGCTCTTCCCACAACTTCTTCATCACATCACCCTATATAGCTGGAGCAAGATTTCTGTTCCCATGTTACAACTTTATCCATGTGAATGAGTAGGTCATCTCCGTAAGCAAGCAGTTCATCCAATGGATTTGGGCATCCCTCATATCTACTATTTATTCCTTTGCACGGAGAAAGAAATTCCCACTGCTAATCGGGCCAGAATGGGAGTCTGTTGAGTATTGTCCATCACTTTGCCTTTCCGATCCACCTGCCTATAGATAGTAGGGCTCTGGCCATTTCCGTACTTTGGTAGAAACCCCTCTATTCCCTAAGAGATTCTTGCTAGCGAAATGAGTGCAGCGGGGATCGGGCATGCGGGAAGAGATAAATGATCTCAGCGAGCGGATCCAATCATTGGGTTGGGTTTGATGGTCGAACTCGAACTAGAATCAACTGAGCGGGCGGGGGCCCCTCCTTAGTTCGCATTAATTAAAATGGGAAGAGGGGGATGACCAACGATTGATGACCAAAATCCATTCGACTGATTCGAATGATACCTACCACTGATGCCGCGCAAGATTCATTAATTATAACTGCCCAAGGAGATTGTACCTAATTTGCAAGTGGGTTCACAAATCAAGAAAGGAGATTGGTTCATCAGAGAGGACCATACTATTATAAGGATGTATGGGGATGAAATAGCCCCATACAGGCTACCAAAGTTGTTGACTCCAAGGATATTTGTGCTTGAGTATGTGAGACAATTGGTGCATGTTGATGAAGCCTGCTTTATACAGTCGCACAAGAAAGGACAGATGGTATACCCAATTGCAATGGGAGGATATGTTTTATCTAATCATAAAGGAGCCAAAGAGGCAAATTTTGAGAGAAAATGGACTTCCCTCTGGATCACCCATGGAAATATGACCCCCACTTTGTGATCTATCAGCTGAAAGGAAACAAGAAGCCTGGACCTCAGGACCAAGAGTCCAGGCCCTTGGAGGAAAAGTTGGCCAATCAACATTCTTGGCTGGAGGTAAAAGCAATCATTGAGACAGATGCCAATCCTGCACAGGCCTTGTCAGCAGCTGTACCTCCACCTCAGCCAAAGTTTACCCCAGCTCCAGTTTATTATACTTTCTACAGACCAGCAGGGGAGCCAGTGGCTAAAGAAGAAATGAAGTTCACACCTTTGCTTGAAGAGAGAAGGACAGAATGCTCCAAGATCACTTTTACAGGAAAAAGATGGGATCTTGGTGGAGGATGAGGCTGTATCTAAAGAAAGAATTGGCCCCCTATGAATCCATCCCTAAAGATGCAAAATTGAAAAAAACAAAAAAATATATGGCGAAGTTCATGCTGATGATGAAGACGATGATGATGCAAGCACCCCTTCCACTCCAGAAGGCACCACGGAGGAAGTCGAGCAAGCGCTGGCTGCTTAAAAAGAGTTGGCTACGGTTTGTGTTTGCTACCGGGATGGAGACGGGAGAATCAGGTTCAATCACCTACAGGGAAGACCTGTAGGCTCTTTCCCTTTATTCTCCCTTGATGGGAAAGCCTATTTTAGCGGAAAGTTCCTAATGAATAGATTTATTGCCTAAAGGATAGATTGATTGAGATTGATTGATTGATTGAATCTGCTGGGCTATTGGTAGAGGAAGCGTAGTAGCCGAGACTACCAGAGATATTGATTGGGAAAACCAGAAGCGATAGCAATGTGGTATTTCTTCCTTATGAACGGCAGCTAATAGTATTTCCCCATGCTGGCTAGATTCATTGGCCTGAGCGGGCTATCCTTACCATCTCTTTCCTTCCTGTTAGGGCTCTCTTTACCATCTCTTTCCTTACAATCCTTACAATTAGGTATATAGCTATTCATACAGTAGAGTTATTTCCTCTATACAGTTAGGTATATCCTTACTGTCTTTCCTTACTGTTGCCTTCCTTTGTGGTAGTGGTAATTAGTTCTATTATTTACGTTACATTTGATGCACTTTTAGAGCACTTCATTATGAGGAAATAAGTACTTCGAAGATAAGGCTCTAGAGGGCAGACGGTCCTGACTGGGCCTTAACCTAAAGTCAGGTAAGGTCCTGTGCCGGCCGGTGTTAAGGTAAGATCCTTTCGTCCTGACTGTGCCGGACCGGGTTGGTCCTGAAAGGTCTTACCTGAGCTCGAAGGTAAGGGATAACCTACACAAATTAATTAAGGGCCGTAACAAATTTATCACCTTGGCCGGGAAGCTACTATTACTATTAGATAGAGAAGGTTATACCTTTCCCGAGCTACGGGGAAGGGGGGGGCGAGCCACTATTCCATCCATAAATCCCGACTTCGGAGCAATGGTTTGCCTCTATCCGAACGGGTTTTGTGATAAAAGATGATTTCGTATTGAGCTCCAAATAGACGCTATTGGGATGGGTAGGCTCTTACAAGCTTTCCCCCCCCCCAAGAACCGAACGTGCGAGTTCCCCCGCATACGGCTCAAGTGGCGAGCGAGGAATAGTTCCCAGGCCCAGCCCCGACCTATTACTCGGGGGTTGGGAATCACTTATTAATCTGTTACGCTATCACAAAGTTCCACCCTATAGATGGATAAATGGATAAAGGTCCTGAAAGGTCTTACCGGGTGAAAATGTTCTAAGGTGTTGTGTCCTCTCCTTATTGTATCCTTGTCGCGCGAACACTAAGGCAGTCGTTAGGTGAGGTAGCTTGGTTACTCTTTGTGAGACGGATATCTCCAGGCAAGTCCAGGGAGGTCCTTTAATGGCCCCAGGGAAGTCTTTGAATAGCCCCGGGAAGTCGGCCCTTAATTAACGAATGAAGACCTTCACTGTATAACCCATACGCCTATAACGAAAGTAGGCGCCTAACGAACTACTTAAATGAGTGGGAAAAAGTAGTGGTAGAATAGTGTTATGGAGTTATGTCTTCTCCTTATGCACTTAGATACCTGGCTAATTACCGAAATTATGTAAATACGTTAAAGAAACACTTCGTCTAATATGGGGCTTGGTAAGGACTTGCCAGGAGCTATCTGTCTCACTATGCGGTAACCTCGCTAACGTTGGCTACCGTATTGACATATTTCATTTCGGTAACTAGGGATAGCATAAAGAGAAGACATAACTCCAAAGATCCTTGGCGAAGTGTAACGTATTGACTCATATGATTTCGGTAACTAGGGATAGCATAAGGAGAAGACATAACTCCATAACACTATGGAACTGCTAATTTTAGCCAGGCGTTAGGCGAATTCGTGACATAAGTCCCGGGCTTTAACTGTATGTAGCAAATAGGCCCTTACACGTTACAGAAGGCATAGCAAGGTCTCCTGGTAGGTTATCACCTTATAACTATTTTTGAACCCGGAAGGTAAGTAGTTGGCAACTTCATTTGCGTGCGATTTACATCTACTAAGCACTGCTTGCGGGCTCCGTACTTGATTCCCAGAGTGAGTGGCCTAAAGAATAATAAATAGTGTTTCTCTCGCGAGATCCGAGTCAGCACCGGCGAGAAAAGATATATTTCTCCCTGTCGCCTATCTCACCGTTTCTTTTCAGGAAGGGTGAGCCTTCGCTTTTTGGATCGTCTCCTGCCCAATGCGGTATCTGATCGACCGAACCTCCCCTTCCACGGTTCCCATTGGGTTTACCTCGTTTACAGGTTGACTCTATGGCAGCGAGAAAAGGCGATCTTGTGCTATACTCCGGTGATCTTTTGCCTGCCTGTCGAGGCACGCAAACTCCCATCGTGTCCCAGATCACATTCCGTAGATCTCAAGGGGTACTCATCAATACAATACAGCTCCTCTCGTAGATGGATGCGGTGCGGTTTTACGAAGCGTCTGAGCACAGTTCACTCGCGTTGATCAATAGTATTGCCGCCACTCCCGGCCGGTTATATAACTTCTCGCATTGTTCCCCACGCTCCATACCCCCCCTTCCCCCCCCTCTTATATGAGGTGAAGGGCCAGGAGCGCATGGTGGGGTAGGAGCATCCCGTCGGCTGGGCAATCTTGGGCCTGACCAAAGAGTCTTATGTCCTTCGAGTCGCACGGCGTTTTGACCGAAATAACTTTTTGCGCAATTCATGCGTTTCCGTTTCTGTGACCAGCAATTGTTTATGTATCTCCATTTCAGACTGTTCTCTAGACTTTTTATCAATATGAGGTGATCGTAGCACTGTATATAAGACTCGTTCTTCAGGCGATCCAATCTTGCGTGTGCAACGCCCTAAATTGTTTCCCAATAATTTATTTCCAGGAGATTTCATCACTATGCGTATCTTGGCGGTCGTTCCTTTTGGTGGTGGTTCTTTCTGGTTCTGAATTGTGCCATTACGTGGTGATGCGCTGGCATGCATAATGGTGGGCGTTCCCGCTATCATTTTCGCTATGGTAAGATGAATGCGAATGGGGAAGGTTCGATTGCTTGCATTGATCGAAACATTTGCGACAGGTCCTAGCAAGCATTAGCATGAGCTCGTTGACGCCAGCTCTAGGAGAATGCAACTAATACCAATAAATCTCTCGATACCTCTATTTCCCCAATTCCAGAGGATTCTGACTTATTATTCGTTCGGGAAGGTTGCACCTCTCTCTTGGCTTGGGGGGAATGAATAAAGAAAGGGCAGATAAGGTCCTGAAAGGAGGTTAAAAATAGACGTTCTAAGGTGTTGTGTCCTCTCCTAAGACTATGAATTTCACGTTGGTCGAGCGCATAAATTTCCTCTCTTTATTGTATCCTTGTCGCGCGAACACTAAGGCAGTCGTTAGGTGAGGTAGCTTGGTTACTCTTCGTGAGACGGATATCTCCAGGCAAGTCCAGGGAGGTCCTTTAATGGCCCCGGGAAGTCTTTTAATGGCCCATATTTTACGAAGTGTTTCTTTACCGTAAACCAGTATCTAATTTCGGTAACTAGCCAGGTATCTAAGTGCATAAAGAGAGAACACAACTCCAAAGATCCTTGGCGAAGTGTAACGTATTGACTCATATGATTTCGGTAACTAGGGATAGCATAAGGAGAAGACATAACTCCATAACACTATGGAACTGCTATTTTTAGCCAGGCGTTAGGCAAATTCGTGACATAAGTCGCAAATAAACTGTAGCAAATAGGCCCTTACACGTTACATAAGGCATTGCAAAGTATCCTGGTAGGTTATCCCAACCCTTCTAATTTGAACCCGGTAAGTAGACGTACTTTCTCCCCTTCACTTTATGGAAAGGCAGAGAGGGGAAATAAGAGGGGAGGGGCCCCCCCCTTTCTTTTCAATTAGTAGTAGTAGTAATAGTAGTAGGTTTTAAGGTCCCATTATTCCTATTATTTTATTCGCGGACACGTTATCTTCGTGTTGCAAGTCCCCCCCTTAGAGAACCCGCTCCGCGGCGATGCGCCGCTTTCGCCCCCTTCTATCTATTAATATTAAGGTTGGGGGGGTCACTATGTTCATATTTGCCCCCACATCTACGTTATCCCATTGCTTGCGGCGCTATTCAATAAAGTGCCAGTGCCAGGGCCCCTTACTCAATGAATAATAGGTTACTTATCAGTCAGTCCAGGACAACTGCTGCAATCAGTGCCGATTCGTATTTGACCCATACATAAAAGAGTGGGTCGTCCAGCCAACTGACTGTAGGAGGCAGACGCAGCAGGCAGAAGGTTATCCAAATCATTCGTACTTTCACAGGGGGGGGCGGCTGCTCTGGGGACTAATTGCTTGCTGTCGACTGCTGCGGTTCCAGCCGGTGAGGGAGGGCAACACATGATGATATAGAATGACGAACCAGCCAGAAAGTAGTGCGGCAGAAAAAACCAACCTACGATTAACGAGACCAGCCTTGTTAATCGTTCGAACGCGGTGTTTATTTCCCTAATCGTAAAAACCGAGTCGAGTCGGGAGTAACCGATTAACCATTTCCAGGCGGTCAATACAATAAGAGCATTATTTCTTTCGGAGAATAATTTATGAATTGTGTTGTGGGTGGATTCGGTTTTCACGACGAATCTGTAATACATACATTTTCGTGATGAAAACCCCTACCTAGAGAATCTAAGGGTCCGTGTATTTTTCCCTTTAGGTTGGAACAATATAATATGAATGAGCACCGTGAACTATCTGCCTGCTTCTTGGTTGGAGTTAGTCGCAAGCCGCCACCACCCCCTGCCTGGATAAAGAAATGAGTGAACAGATGTTGGCGGAGAACACAACCTGGGTCAACCTCGTACTGCGTGCGATAAAAGCGGACAAAACCTATCGCGCCCATAACGAACGCTCGGCTTTGACTTCTCAATTATTAAATTATGGCTGGCCGGCGGCGGGAGCAAAGACTCCAACAAAATTTACCCTTTCAATCTTGAATGGAGTGAGTGGCTGGCTTTTGGGATGGGAGCCGTCAATCTTCATCATATACGATGCCTGGCCCGCTAAATATTCAGAATACACGATAATGAATAGTTTTTTATACAAACATTTCTCTATTATTTTATCCTTTTAGAGAACATTTTTTTAAACAAATAGAAATAGTTTATTATAGAAATATTTCTCTACTATTTACCTAATACCCAGGAAGCTTCGCACTAAAGTTCCTCGCCCTTTAGGGCGAGGGATTTAGTGCGAAACCTGACCTCGGGAAGGTGAGGGGGGGGCACAATAAAGTAACTACGTTCCTCAGTAACTTATCTGGTGGGGGGGTCTTGGCCGGCATTCGTCAATTCAGAGACTATTTCAATACTTCCAAAGTATGGGCTATTAAAAGACTTTCCTGGGGCAAGATCTATGGAGTTATGTACTTAAAATTGACTTATCTGGTGGGGGGCCTTATTCTATCCCCCCCCTATTAGTTACCGAAGTGATACAAGTCAATACGTTAAAGAAACACTTCGTGCTAGGCGGAGCGATCTGGGGACATTGAAGTACCTCCCTGGTCCATCCTGGGTTGACGGGTTCAAAATAGAATAGAGGGGTTTCTAAGGATCATATCTGTAGGGTTGACTTCGCGTTAGAGTTTCTAAGGGCCTTACTGGCAGGCTGGACCTTTCATTTAAGATCTTCCCTCCCTCTAATTTAAAGAGAAGTAAATCCCGGTCGTTATATATGCGCCGTGAACCGCCACTATATATGAGTATTTCGGGCGGGATGAAGAAGGGGGTTCTCCCATTCGCTGGGAGCTATAAACCTCTTTCGTCAGTAAGCTGGATTAGCACCCGTGTTTCCTACCGCAAGTAGGCTATTAAGAATGTTCTTTAGTTTCCTCCGCCTTCGCTTGCTCTTTACCCCCTCTCTGGCTCTTTCCGCCTTTCCTTGCTCTTGCTTTACATTTTTGCTTATTTCTAGCCTTCTCGCAGAGCTCAAATTGAAGGCGCTTATTGGGTCTCTGGGTCGACTGAAGGGAGAGTCCATCCGAGGAGAAGGCATCTCACTTACTCATATTTATTCCCCTCAATCTCTTTCCTTACTTAGAGATCCCTCCTCTGATTAGCCCAGATGGGGGATTATGGCCCTCCTTCCTTCCTTTTGTTGAGGGGAGAGGGGCCCCTCAAACCACTATATATAATGCCCAGGGATTGCTATCGGGATACTTAAAAACCTCTGTCTATAACAAATACCTCAGGGGGTTAAAGCTCCTTTTCTTACACTCACCTCACATTAACAACTCTCTTTCCTTGCAAAGCATACTTGCGCTTTATTACTGGTGATCAAATGCATTAGATGCATTCTTCGAAACAATGAACCACATCGCAATTTATTTTCTGCGGCTCCTCCTTGCAATTTATTTTCTGCACGCGCGCGCGTCATCTATAGATTCCTTGGCTGCACGATCAATGGCGGTAGCCGCATCCGTATACCGCAAACAGATATACATTCGATCAAAAATAAGACCTATCAGGATGGGGGCCAGGCTGGATACGAATGGCTGCACAATCAATGGCTGCATCCCGAAATCATACCTATCAATCGAAGGCGTAAGAATCAATGGCGAATGGACGTAGGTGATGGGCCCTGTAATTTCCTCTTTTGTCAGGCCCTGTAATTTCCAAGGATCTGTTGTAAGGTTATCCCTTTCATTTCCAAGTCATATCCTAGGGAATAAAGACTATTCCTTGTGTCAGGAATAAGGGGCCTATAACTTACTGATTATATCCTTATCTAAGGAAGCCTTATTCCCCCGTCTTTATCCCTTGAATCTCCTTGAAAACCTGAGTAAGGCCCATGAAATCCCCTCTATCAAACTGAATAGGCAGTCCTCCATCTATAAAACTGAGCAGTCCTCCCTGGTTGTCTCATCCAAGTTGTCCTTCCTGTTTAAAATAGGACTAACCGGATCCTAACGAAGTGATCTTCTGAAGTAGTTCCGCCATCAAGGCTGGATCATCCATGCTTTCCTTTTCTTCAGGGCAAGGTTGGGAGCGCCCCTTGGGGTGGTTTCGGTTATAGTGGCCAGAGAAGGATGTTCAATGAAAGACGTCGAGGAGCAAGACAGCTCTAACCTAGACTAACTGCTTTCCTACCCGAAAGAAATTCTCGGCAGCGTGGACGAACCTGTTCCCCTCGTCCAATAAATATAATATAAGTCGGAAAGCTAACCCAAGCAAGCGTCATTCCCCGCCATGCTGAGGGAGAAGCCAGTCCCATATCCTTAGCGTCGGTTATCGCCATAAATTTCCTTTTCGTCCTCCGTTCAACAGCCTACTCGACCTAGCCAAGCTCCCTTTCCAGGCTTGTCCATCCATCGGATTCCCCTCCGGGGAGACAGTGGCTCTCCTCTGCACCGTTCCTAAGGATTATTCATCCAACAGGGGAACTCGTGCTTTTTGCATACATTGAGAAACCTCCTTGCCCCATAAAGACATTTCCCCGTATACCCGCTATACAGATTCCCCCAAAGGGAGCATCGAACCGGCAAAAGAATATGTCAGTGCTACTCAGGTCCCCTCCCAGACTGAACAGTTGGTTGACCTTTGTTGAGTAGGCTGTCGACGAACGACTAAATAAATCTATACTTCCTTCCACCTGAGCCGAGGAATATAGTTGGAATGTGACTCACTCGCTCATTGGGGACTAGTAGTGTTCAGATGCTTTTGAGAGCTATAATATTGATTCCGTCAATAGCTCTAGCCAGACTGGGGAAGCATGCCCCTCCAAGTTGAGCCATGGACGTACCGGAAGACTCCGCGCTTGGCTGACTGGTCTGGTTCAGCGTTATGTCTTTTCCGGAAGACATACAGACGGCATTAAGTCTATTTGTTTCTGGGGCGGATACGGTGTCTTTAACCTTAAGACAGAGAAAGAAGGACCCCCCAGGACCCACCTAGTAATACTATTTTATTCCCCAGTCATACTATTTTATTCTTGTATTCAGAGATCAGAGATAGATGTACTTGATTCCAGCTACCGTTGACCTGGTCGTTTTCTGAATCACCTCAGAAACGCGAAGAAGGGGGAGTCTTATTCGTAACCTGAAGGACTCCATAAGATATATAAGGATTACGCACATCCTGTTGGTTTTCATCCGCGCTGCTCGGCGGCAGGCTGGAAACTTTCGTCTTGTTTCTTTATTTCTCTCTACCTCATTCTTGGGCCTTTCTGGCCCAGAGTGAGTGTTGACCCTCCTCACCTAAGGTGTAACCCCTACTAGGCTGATAGTTAGCTTTGTTAATCAGGTCCGACGAGGGATTAAACCACCTCAGACCTTATCGCCCGTGTAGTCCCGGTTATGTCTCAAAAGGCCTACGCTCTGACCATTCGGGACGCCGAGAAACGCCAGGGCCTTATATCCCTGCAACGCGAGTCTGACCTGCTTCTGTCCCATCCGTCAACTCCATCTGGGAATCGAACCCAAATCACAGCTACGCCAGGTCTCACACTGACTGGGGCGAACCTTATTCAATAAGGGCCCCTAACCACGATTGAAAATTATGCTGAAGAGACTCCCTTGCTGAAGGGAGCCAAGGGTGGGTCCTTTTAGGGCGGGACCATCGCCAGGTAATGCCTTATTTTACTCGCTTAGGAAAGGCATTCCTTGCCGGTTTTACCTAACGGGCTAAAAGGGTTCTTTACCTGCCTTGCTGGCGGCGGGATAGGGAATCTAAGCGGATCTACGTCGGCTTTCCATAACCCACTTAAGGCCGCGTGATAAGATGGCGTCTATAGCTCGAAGCATCTCGTCTCGAGTGGTCGCGAGACTGCGGGGGCGATCACCTCGTTCATGTCAGCCGTCGGTGATCCGATGGATACTTAAAAGATTCCCCGAACTAGGCTAGATTCGGGACGTTCCTATGTAAACCGCGGGGGACGCATCAGACGCTCCGCGCCCTTGGCCTGTGTGTGCACCTGGAATTCGGGTTTAGGCTTGATGGCTTACTATCGGGTTGAGGTCATCACGGCAGGGGTGATTCGGCGTAGCCTGGAGAATCAGGTTTATTGCCCCCGATAGCCGAGATTCCAACATATAGTGGGCCCTGATATAGACCGGGCCAGTACTGTTTGACTTAATAGGAACAGCAAGTGGAGCTTTAGAGCTAAAGACAAAAAACCTACTCCACTTACTGCCTTCCTTCATGTCTGAAGTGGACACAAAATGAAACATAGAATATAATGGCACTACTCGGATAAAATGACAGGCAGGCGAGGCTACGAAAGCTAGCTTCGTGAAGGGCCGGGGCGCAGCCACTCACTATAGTATAGGCGCTGACCAGGGCGAAACTGATCCCTTGCCGCCCGCCTTCCTTAATTAATTATCAATTCGAACTGGATCGTGGTGAGGATGGCCGGTATAGGAATATCCTCAAAGGAAGGGGTGAGCATGCTTAGCTTAGTAGTCTTCTCTTAGCTTACGAATCTATTAAGACGAATCCGGGCAATCGAACAAGAGCCCCGGGAAGCGGGACCATTTACGGCAATTCTCCGACTTCGCGACAAGGAAGGTACGGCGGAGTCGCTATTGCTCGACCAAAGGGCCGCCATCAACACATCAGTAAATAAAGCTTTCTTCTGAAGGAAATAAGTAGCTGGCAGCATTTCGATGATTGATAAGGCTCTGGATTCCCAAACCTCCACCTCCCTCTTACTGTAAGCGTTACAAAATAAAATAAATAGTTATGAAATCAATGGCCTGCTGGAGTGTAAAGAACAAATCTTTCAGCCTAGTTCGTTTGGCCTTCCTTCGCCCAGCCTTCCTTATTGATATTGTGGGAATGAATGCCGCGACCTATCCCATCAAATTACTTAAAAATGGATGGAAAGGGAAGGTGATAGAAAAGAACCCAGCAAGCTGCCTGGCCCGCCCGGCATAGACAAAGTTGGTCCGCCGCTCATGAAACTGCATGAGATAGTTTGTTCCTAATGAAATTGCCCGCATGGGATGGTGAGAGAAGGCAACTGCATACTTAAAATAGTGTAGTCCCTCTTCTTTCCAACTCATGGAACTGGCGGGTAGAAGCGCCCGACCGGTAACGAAACTATCTCTAGACGTTGCTTGATTGTTGGACCCACCCGATGTCTCCCTACTATTAGTATTTAAGAGCCCTACTATTTAAAGGAGGTAATTGAATAAGTCGAGCCCTTTATGAACGTAATAGCTTACCTTTGAGTTGGTAAAAAAACAACCTCGTACCGGATGTTCGGGGAAAACTGGCTACAATTACTACCGCTCATGGAACAAACAGCGAAGATAATAACCCACACTCATGGCCTTAGGAACAAATTAATAACTGGATATAACCAGAACACGTCCGTAGACTCGCCTATTTTCGGGGATTGCCCACCTATGCATGTTTTGATCTTGCATCTGCACCCCAGTTTCGAATTAGAGAATGCCCCTGGGACTGCGTTGAAGAGAGATACTCCGAACGATTCGCTAACTATCTATATATATAAGCGGCGAATGGCCCGAGATCTTACCCTCGAGGTTAAGTACGCTACGCTGAGGGAGGGACTTGTCGAAGAGCGGAAAAAGGATCGACAAACACAATTGATAAGGGCCATTGAGAAGAATGCTTCCACTTTCCAAAAGGTAATTATTCGTAGGGTCGTCAGCATTTCCTACTATGGGCTCGTAGGTGCTCGTTTACTATGCGTTCGTAAGGTCTCATTTTTCAATGCTCACAGATAAATGTTGGCTTGTGTTCCGTAATCCGTTATTAATCCTTTGGGTTTCGATCATCCCATCCTAAAGTTTCAATAAAACTATCTATTAGGTGGGGTGGGCTATTACAAGTCGAATCGTTAACTGGAGCCTTTCGTGAGTGAAGTCCAATCCCATGCCACTTGAGCAACAACACCTACCCATGTTTTGATTTGATTTCAACCGCTTGCTTTCAAAAAGATATTTCAAAGCCCTTTTTCGGGCGGTTGAAAGTTGACGACTGATAAGGAGTCCAACTGGGTCTCGATCGTTAGCATCTGGATATGGATATGGTTTGTTAACTAGGTAAACAGCGGAACAGACTTTGGCTCTGCAATTGGTTCTTAAACCCTTCCTTCTGGGCAGCCTTGAGCGACATAGTTGGTTGTGGTTCTAGGTCATAAAGTGATAGATCAACAGGTGCTGGTGCTGCTTCAATGGGCTCTGCCTCGTACTGGAGGCGAGGTTATGCTTCTGGAATTTGAAGGCCTTTCGAGTAGGGGGCGGGTGGGCTTTCGAAGAAGGAATGCAACGGGGAATCTAAATCTCCCTATGCCGGATCATTTCAAAAGGTTAACAAATGGAAGGGATACTGCGGAGACCACCCACAACCCTGCTGGTTCAACTGGATATGGAATAGGAACTTATGGGATCGATGCCCCTACTGAATGAATAATCGTTTGCTAATATGAATGAATAAGTAACAATTAATTAAGAAGTGAAATTTCCTTTACTGCGGACAACTTCGTTTCTCCCCCTCGGAGGGCTTTAGCTAAACGTACCTTTATTTAATAACCTCAAAGAGCATAGCTAGAAGGTAGGTAAGTAAGTCGAGTAGGTTCAAGGCTACGCATTCGGAAAGACGGATGGATCTATTTGATACAGTTCAAGTACTTCGTCAGATCAGAGGCCCCCCCCCACCCAACCAGTGCTACTGGGAACTCCCTCCCCAACCAGTGCCAGGATCAAATCAAATCAATCCGTCCATCAAGTGAGATGCCATCCAATAATCCCAGTGCTTCCAGCACCCCCACCCCAGCCAAGTAGTGATACTGGTAACTGCCCCACTCCACTCTGTTAAGCTTCACTCAAAGGGGTTATTCTGGTTGATCCGAAAAACGTCCCTAACTACGTATTTTATAAAGATAACCAAGGGTGTTTGGGGGTCTGAAGGCGAAAGTATTTTCCAGATGGGTTTCCTAACTCAAAATTGTATTTAGTAAAATCGCTGATTGAGTGCGCATTTGCTGCAGGTAATTCCTTCCTCTAAGGCGGGTGCAGCATAAGGGACTTAGATAGGGTATCCACAACTCTAGGCCACCTTTCATTAGTTAATTTTCCACCATCTAAGTCAATACGGAGAGGTGGTTCGCTTAGTCCTGCCGACCGCACATTCTCTTAAGATTCTCTCTCAAGGTCGGATTTCAATTTCACATGATTATTGATTCTTCTCATCCTTAGACCTATTCTTCATCTCTGGGTCATCATCGGGTTCTGGCTCTGGCTCGGACGGCCTCCTCTTCTCCTTTTAAGGATCTAAATCATCGGCTTATTGTACTCCTCTTTTCTGCTAATCAGGATCGTTCGGCCTGCTCCTGCTTGATCCCTCCCTCTTATATTCTCTGTTCGATTCGATTCCCCTTTAGCCGCCACTGCTGAGTGATAGTGATTCGCCGTATCTTGACGAGTTATCACTGCCAGATTGGGATTGACCGCTATTGGTATCACCTTGCTTGCTGCTGGTTGGGTTGGTTCTTTGACTCCCAGGCTCTTATGGGCCATAGCCTTGGATCATTGTTGATTGGCCAGATGGAGAAACAGGAATTGCCGCATCAGGGAGGGAGAGAGAGAGAAGAGCCCCCGACGACTATGCCGAAGTATTCATCAATTATAACCTACTCCAAGGAATAGCCCTAATAGCCTTTACTTTTAGGACCTCCTAACCGCTCCGCGCCTACCCACCTATAGCCTATAGAAGATCTTACCCTACTTACTTATAACCTCTTGCTGAAGCCAGGAAGACGAGGAGAGTAAGTAGGCACTAGGATATATTCACCTTTACCCTAATACTTTCCCTTTACCTTATCAATTCTTATTGGTACTACACATCATCTTCTGGTCCGGTCCAGCCGAGCTTGATGGATCTCTTCATCAATTAGAACCCACTCTATCGCTAGGAATATATATATACCTGGCTACTGCTATGACTGGTGCTTATGGGCTATGTCTGGCGGATCTTCAACTGGTGAATCGTATGTAACAAGCTGTAGTAAATCTATCTTGGTGTGAAGTTATTGTTCACATGTGACTCCACAGTGTCGATCATAGTGCCGTGTGCCGTCCCTGCCGTGTGGCGTGGCGTGCCGGGGCTGGTTCGACGCGGTCTGTTGTCAACTACTAGATTACCCGGAGAATACTACATAGTCTAATTGGTCGGATGAGACTACATATACCTAATTGTTCGGAATAAACTACATATAGTAGATTACCCGGATTAACCTACATATAATTTCTTAGTCGGATTAAACTACATATGAGCTATAGATTTTTTGAAACAGATAGATAGATCCCTGGCGGGGTAGATGTGTGGATGCCATATTCGGGATAGACGTGCAGCAGACGAAACACAGAACAGGCAGGGCAGGACCGCTATCGCTATAACTTTGGGAGGTCAAGTGAGGACGGACGCATTAGCTAGGCCTTCTCTGCTTGCTTGCGTGTGTGGGATGGGTGGTCCGGTACTTCTTGTGAGGGGGCGTGTGTCCGTTTCTTCCGATTCTTCCAATGAGGAGGGAGCGGGGATGGTAAATTTGGGATTGAAAGGGTGGCATATCAGTTATAAATTATATGCCTTGAACTGGTAATTGTGATAGTTCAAACACTCTGAAAACTGGGTAAATTCACTGCTGAAGGTGGCGTCTAGTGAGTGGCTATCTTGCCCATTCCTCAGTTGAGCACCCCAGAGAACTGGTAAATTCCCTAATGAAAGTGGGCGTCTCCAGATGATAGATAGTGCTCACGTGGCCTATCCAGATGGGAAATTCACGAGTGGGAAGGTGGCGTATAGTGAGTGACTCCCCCCGCCCATTCCTAAGTTGACACCCCTCCCTAAGTGGTAAATTTAAGAGTTAGAAGGTGGCGTATGCCTTGGGATGATAGATAATGTGAACGAATTTATTGCTCTACTTTATTATCTACACCCACCCACAACGGGCCCTAAAATGAGTGAGGTGGCAAGATACGGTAAATTTCATAGGGTAAAGGTGGCGTTTACCATCCAACCATACCAGCAAGCAAGAGAGAGAAGAGCCAGAAGCCCCAAGAAATTGGAAGAGGAAGCAGCACTACCTTTAGCCCTCGAGCCGGGAAGGAAGAGGCACTCACTGAACCAAGCCTAGTGAGATGAAGGAAGAACCTTTTGCAAGGGGTGCACCTTGCCTGGAGAGCTATTGATTGATGGAAGAACCAACAGATAGCTACGATGGTTACAGGGCGAGTATAAAGAGAAATCGATTCTATTGCCATTTTAGCACTCTGGAAGCGCTCTTTTCACCTGATATGATACATATTATCAATAATTGTATAACCAATTCTTCCTCATCCTCACAGTTCACATCCCAATTCCTCAATCAGATTATGGATCCTGTCACCCAAAGAACTATTCACTGGCTAATTTCTCTACAATAGCAGATGCCATACCTAATTCCTTCCTACGGTACCACCAGATCCACTAGTATACCCATAGAGATTTATCCGGGGAATACTCTAAACTTTAACTCCGAACTTCCATTCCAGCAAATAGAGCAGCTAATCAAATTACTACGAGAGCACAGTGATGCATTCGCCTGGGACTACACGGACATGAAGGGAATCCTCCTTTATAAGCACTCCAGGAAGCTCACCTGACTCTGCTTTTTATTGTCCTCAGGAGCCTGGCCTTCCTTCCTTTAAGGTGGTAAACTTCAGAGTGCGAAGGGGGAGGTACGTTAAGTGACTCTAAAGACCATCGGGAGGGCGAGGTTCTTGACGACACGAAAACCAACGGGAGAGGAAGGTGGATCAAAGTGAGGAAGTAAGTCAACTGAGGAAGGTGTATCGTGGATCAAAAATATAGGCCCTTTTAGCACACAAATTAGGTCCTTGGAAGAAGAACTACTAATATGGATATTGCCTCAGTTAGGCTAATAGATTTCTATGAACTCACCTATGAATATCATCTGAAGTGTCCTGCCTCTATCTCTGATGGCTCTATCTTTCATTAAATAAAAACACCTATTTGTAATTCCTTTTGTGAAAGGTAAGGGAGTAAGTTGGTATTCTATAACAACCTAGTCTTCCTAATGTGAAAGCAAAGTGGGTGCTCCTTGGTAAAGTGTCTGAAAGAGGCTGTAAACATACCCCAAATTCCCTCACCATATGATGGATGAGCGTGTTAACACCCTGATTCGCTGATTAACCTCGTATTTATCCCCTATAATAGTATAATAGGCTCCGTGTTGAGGTATGCTATAACAAACTAAGTTAAAAAAGTGCTCTGCAGATTAAGGAGTACGGTAACATTGTCTCTAAACTGTATAATATACTTCTTCCTAAGCAATAGTCTTTAGCAGCAATAGTAGCAGCCATAACCCCTAAAATTCACATCTCCACATTTGCATCTCCGCATCTTGAAGAAGCATTTTTCCCTCTTAATTATAGCCACAGAGTTTCTCTAAGAATTGACTAGGTAACTACAGTCAAAACCCCCTTATAGATGTTATTAGCTAATTTAACAGTCAGTCCTAAAATTAGAAGGAAGGAGGGATAGGGAGAGGAATCGAATCGATCAACATGCAAGAGAGGTGGGAAAGGTGGCACACACATGGGCCCAAGTCACCAGAGTCGGAAAAGCAAAAATTCCATCTTAATATCAACCTCGGAGTTTCACCAATAATTTGCTAGGTAACTTCTCACACTCAATCAATCCATCAATCCCTCACTCAATCCCTCAGTGGCTCAATCAATTGCATTCTGACTGGCATGAATAAGAGAATCTGGTTGGCCTGGAAGAGGTACACTTTTTTCCTTATTTGTAGTTCCCCTATTCTATTTGTCTTTATCTAGATAAGCCGGCTGGTCAAATCTTCTATCCAATAAGATAAGAAGCCCCTGTTGCTTACAACATCGGATTTAAGGCCGGATGCTCACTGAGGCTGAGAGGGTTCTATTCACTTCACTAAAAAGGAAGGCAGGGGGAATAAGGGAGGGTGCCTTACCTTATCTAGTTTGTGATCCGTTGATCTATGAACCGGGACATTCCCATTTCCATGGAATAGATAGGAAAGTCGTCTCCGAGCACGATTGATCTAAAGTTTTTCTTTCCCGACGAATAGGGATTATAGGGGGGAATGAAACCCTAAAGAAGAATCATCTCTGCTTTCAACTCCTACTTTCTTTGGGGATAGAATAGAGATTTTCCTTTCTTATCTTCGGATGGGGAAATTCCTTTTCATCGAAAAATCGTCCCCATCTTATTCAGGGTATGGCACCACGCGTTCTTCCCTTTTAGGGATCTCACACTAATACCTCCCTCCATTCGCTAAAGTGAGAGAATAACCGACGACGAATCGTTCTCAGGCACACGAAGTTAGCCCTGGGGTGAAGACCTACATATAAAGTCTTTTTTATCCCCTTGCATCCATTTACAATCACAAGTTAGGCCAGCGTCAGAACTTAATCTCTGTAAATAAAAATGCGTTCTATTGCCCGGTATACCCCGGCATAAGGGTTTGGTATCATCGGGCTATAGTAATTGGATTTTGTTTTTAGCTAAACCCACCTACATATCTATCTCCCCGAACTCGCTCTTTGAGAGGAAGAAATAGTATTTCAGGACCTAGCAAACAAAGTACCAGCTATTGGGTTGAAGGGCTGAAAATGGCTGTTATTCATTGCTTTAACGTAACTTTGGGCCTGCCGAGGAGTCCTACTTCGATGCTGTATAACGAAGTTTTGTTGATAAAGATGGGGTGGTCGTAGGATTGTGCAAAGAGAGAGAGACTCTGTTGTGTACGTTCGGTGCGTAGAGTAAGTCTGCTCTTCCCAGTTTTCCTTTCTTCCTTATCTATCAAGGCAAGCATGCATTTCAGTCCCAGGTAAGCAAGCTTGGCAACAGGTTATGTATTCCCCAATAGTAGCACGAGAGGAACAAGGTAAAAAGCAAACAAACTTTGGTTTTTTGTCAAAGCCTTCCTTCAAAAGATCTCTCCCCACCCCCCCAGTGGTTCCAGCACCAGCGTGCCTGGACATCCCACACACCCCTGGCTGGCCTGAAATGCACAACCTCGCCTGTCTACCCTCACAGAGCACCAAGAACTACCACAGCAAGCACACCCCTGGCTGGACAGAACGGCAAACCTTGGATAACACTATTACCTTCCTATTAGCTGGGATAACACCTATTAGCTTCGATGGCCCGCAATAATGAATTCAACAAGGCGTGGTGAAATAGAATTAAGGCATTTACAAGGCGTGGTGAAAGTGACTATTGCTTTTAGTGGTGTGGTCAATAACTACTCATGGTGAAAGAGTATATTTCCTCCTTATTGGTGTGGTAAGGCACTCGCTGAACTCGTTGATGTTTTCCTAAAAAAAATATAATTAGTAACACTATAGAGTCAGGCAAGAATTGAAACACAAATAAGTATAACCAAGTCTCGTAATTATCTATAAGCTGCTAACGCTAGGTTATCAGTCACACTACCTACCGCTAGCTCTCGTAAGTAAAACTACCGCTAGCTATCCTTGGTGAAATGGTTAAATGGGGTTCTGGTAGAAGAGAGACTCGTCTTTCCTAGAGTCAGTCTTTTCAACCCTATAGAAGAGAGAGTCAGTCAGAGGTCAGAGGTCAGAGATATAAGATATAGTAAGTCTTTCCTAAAACGTTCTAGTCCTTACCAAGCGTTACCGCCGGAACCAATACCAGAGTCTTTCCTCAGGATAGAAGCGTTACCGCTAGCGCTAGAATTCCCTACTTCCAATCTTACCCTTACATATTTATGAAAATAAATAGGGTATTTTATATACTTTATTTCCTTGAGTCAAGATACTTTAGATCTCCCTTTGGTAGGGATTGGTAGGGATTGTTAGGGAATAGATTGGTAGGCCATACTGCTCCTCATGGCCCGAAGGGGACCTCATGGCCCGAAAGAAAATATCATACAGCAAGCACACCGGATCTCTGAACCAACTACTAAACCAACTGGATAATATACTGGTTCTTCGACTGGATCAACGGAGCCCACTGGTACAAGGTATGCTAAATATGGACCTTGAACTGCTCGTCCTGGACTTGGATCTGCCTTTGCCTCTGCTCCTGTCTTTGCTTCTCACGACTGGCTTTGGTGAAGCTACTGCTGATGCTACTAGATATGGATATGGGTCTGGATATGGAACTATATGAAGGTAAGCTATAGGGTATGGGTCTTGATCTTAAGCTGCTGGACCTTCCAGGTATCCTGGTAAAGATGGTGGTGCTGCTTCTGGTTCTCGAGATGGAAAGGATGCTTAGCTAGGTGGTCCTTCAACTGGTTCTACGCCTGGGACTGGATTTGACTCATGAAGAAGGTAAGCATCTCGATCTCGATCTGGATATGCAATAAGCTATGCTCCTACCTACATTGCCCTTGTCCCTGCCTTTGGTTTCTATCTACGCTTCTAGGTATGTTACTTATGCTGGAGGATCTACGTATGGGTATGGAACTGAGCGAAGGGATTTATCCGAACTCTTTCTCATATGATGCCTGCTAACGATACAATCGATCGCTTCCCAGGAAGGCGGGAAGAAATATAGGTGAGTGAAATCCCTTATCTAAAGAGGTAAGTGATTGAGTGAACACAAACCAATCGCGGTGAGAGGCATCAATCACTAGGGTAGTGGAATTCGGGTAGGAACTACTTGTGCGTTCACTTGCTCACTCCGCTTGCTTTTTACAGAAGGTTAAGAGACTCAGAATCTTATAAATCATGACACAACGAGAAAGATAAGAAAGCTGCTTTATATAAGTAAGACGCCGTCATTCTTTGGATTTCCTTCTACGTCTAATATAGCTTTCAAATAATGACTACTATTGTAGTGCTGTCAATAACTAGGTATACAAGTCCTTCCAAAGCCCCAGGAAAGGCCAATGGCCCAGTATAAAGAGGAAATATAAGGTAAATAAATAGGATAGAATATATAAATACACACTCTAAATTCTCTGAATAAAAGATCATAACACCTATATATCACTGCATACAATACACCATAGTGGTGGAAAACAAAAAGAAAAACTACTCCAATATCTAGATATATGCTCTGGTTCCCCTTTCTTTCTTTCTATAATGCTATTTCCCTTCCTTGATCGAAGCATTGACCTGCTCCTTTGAATAAGCCCTTTTAATATTCTATTAGGAGGCAGAGATTTATAAGGCGAAGACCCTTCAAGATCAGAAAGAAGGGGAGGATTTCTTATTAAATGCCCCCCATCCCGCACCACCGGTTGAACTCCTTGAACTAACCTGCTATCTTAGCCGCCCATCTCCTATTTGATTGTCACCCTCAGTCTCAACTAAGTGGGGTCCAGCAAGCTCATGCTGCCCGCGATGAGAAGAAAGCTCAGGTAGGCTCCTTCCTCGTTTACTTCCGGTTGAATCCCATCCCATCCTATCCTATCCCAACTACTATGGAAGGGGAATTCCGATTATACCTTCCTTGAACTAGTTGAATTCCATGGCTTAAACTAATAAACCTCCTAACTATTTGAATTGAGGGCATTGACTCCGACCATCCGGGGGTGCCACCGAACCTCCCTTCCAATAAAATAAATTTCCCTCCCTCCCTAACTAGCGAACCCCGGCCGGGGGTGTAACCGGGGGTTAAAAAGGGTAGGCCATCCTTGTTATTCTTTCCAACCGTTAATCCAGTACCCACCGACCTTCCTGCTGATTGAACCTTCCTTCCTGCTGTTGAGCCTGCCGTTATCAACTAATTTGGATGGTCCGGTAACAGTAGAATAGAAGAATTTGAGTTCCTGGCCAGCCAAGCTTGCCTCTCACCCAACAAAGGAGGGAGCAAAGGAGGGAGACACCAGTTCAGCCTTCCTTACGGAGGACCTTCCTTCCGGACATGGGGTCCTTCCATCAATTTGTTAACTTCTCTCCTGTTCAGTACCGGGGGTGTTCAGTACGAAAGCAAAATAGCATCGGGCTGGAATGAACCTGGGGCCTTCCTTCCGAACAATCAATCGAGGGTGAATGAAGGAAGGGGCCTTGAGCCGGGTAACCTTCCTTTTGAACAATCCAATGAAGCCGGGTGGGTAACCGGAGGGAGTTGTTGAGTTCCTTATTAAAAGAAGGTGACCTCGGATGGCAACTAAACTAGATTGATGCTCGGACCGATCCCCCGGTGGGAGGCATAGAATGAAAGAACTCTCTTCCTTGCCCTCACCCACGGTTAGCATCTCCTATTTAGGGAGGCAGGGAGTAGACTATAAATTAAACAGGATGAAACAGGGTCCTCGAACAAAGAAGTTACCGCCTACACGGGAGGACAATCCTACAACAAATACAGGAAGGAACTAGCTTAAACCAGAAACCGGATGCTCGGCAGGAAAGAATGTTAGGCCAGCCACCACCTTCATGTTAGGCCATTAGGCTGGATTCCCCGGTGGGAGTTAACTACCTGGGGGTGAAGGATGGATTCCTGGGCCGAGCTAGGGCCCCCACCCGGGAGGGAATCAACGTTAGGCTATCCGGGGGTAAGTTAGGCTATCACGTATATAGTGATGGCACGAGGAAGGAGATCTCGCTGGTTAAGCTAGTTCGCTCGGATTAATGAACTAGTCAATTAACGAGGAGCTACTCCGGTGAAGCCTCGATTGAACCAGTTGAGGCATCTTCATCACGCTCCTGTAACTGTTCTAGCTTAGCCTGTAGGTTTGCCAGATTATGCACCTGTTGTTTGTCGAGATCAAGACCCAGTTTCTATTGATGATCCATATCCAGATTCTGTTGATCCAGCAGTCAATCCAACAGCAGCAGCTTATCCAGTCCTAAAGTTTGGCTCGCACAGTATTATTCCTCAGCCTAGGTCTGTAAGGTCCTTTGATGGATAAGACCTCGGCTAACAAGGACTACGTATACCCGCATCCAGATGGTATTATGGTCTATAGGATGGTTGCACTGATATGGTATAGGTTATGCTATTCATAAGGCTGGATGGGTCCAGGCATGGCACAGATAAGGATCCCCCGCTAGTTGAGCCAGCTACGTACATCCATTACTAGGGGTAGCAAATCTTTCGATCCCTGAAAGGCTTAGGATGAATGTTATTACTACGTATTAGAGTAAATCCTATAGTGTCCTCAGGAGTCTCCCCTCCGACCTTCCTTTCTCGATGAAATGCCCTCGATTCGATCCGATAAACCAACATCCTCGATGTGCCGCAGTGAAGCCGGTATCTCATTCAATCTCTGACTTTGATAGACATCTGGAGCACCGCTTACTTTCCACCCCCCGGGGTGGGGGGGCATAGGCCACCCACCGGGAAAAGCTATAAATTCACCCTCAGCCGCTCTAGTTGGACCAAAGGTTCTCGGGGGAAACCTCTGGAACATAAAGGCGATCATACCCCCCATAAAGAGGCAAGCAGGCATTGGACCCCCGAACCTTAAGGATCATCAATAGCAGGTCGAGTAGGTGGCATAACCAGTTCCCCTTCGAGCTACCAACTGTGCCTTCTTGAAAAGGATGTGATCGGTCGGTCGGATCTTGCTTGTTAGGGATGATTGACAATTAGAAGCGAAGCCGTCTATCTGGAAGAATGAAATGAGAATGAGATGGCAACTCGAGTGATGAGAAACCCTGGTGATCGACCCGCCTGTCTTATGAATGAGAGGGATTAAATCCCGATGCTGCCGACTTGTCTCCATATGCTTTTGACTTCTCCTCTAGCTATTATAGCAGTTCGCTTCTGGCTAGCTTTATGTCGAAGGAAGGAATATTGCCAGTGATATTACATATGTATTAACAAACTGCTGTATAGTTCTCGAAGTTCCTTTCTCTCCGGCTTGCTTTCTCGATATGAGAGCGAGATCCGATGCAGTAAGAATTCAAGCAGGAGTTGGGCAGCTCTCATTCATATGCTTTATTAGTCGGGGATAGTTAGCGAGTAACCGGAATTGATGGCAGCACGATGCAAGCCGGTGACTCCAAAGGCTGAGGGATGAAAGACAGCTTAAATAAAGTCTGATAAGCAGTCTCGTTACTAAAGTTCCATCCATTCTCTTCTCGCCGCATCCATCGGCCGCTATCCGCCCAATGAATAAGGTCGCCTTCTTCGCTACGCCATCTCCAATTCATCCTGTGGTTGCTAAGTTGGATTCTGTTTCAAGGCCCGCAGATAGGAAGGATAGGGCGGGAACGAACAAACAAGATCGACCGTAAAGAAAGAAAGAAAATGGTTCACTGAACTCCATTTATCCCAACTGACCTTCTTTTCCAACTATGAGCTCTTGAAGCTTCCCTGCCGAAATGCGATAGGCCATCTCCCCGCCCGTCTTTAACTGTAACTGAGATAGCTGGATGGAGGATAACGTGGAGAGGGAATGAAATAAATCCACTTTGATCGATCGCTGTACCCCCGTAACCCATTGGTTGCTAATCCTACTATAGAGAATGGAGTGAATCGGAACTATAAATCCCACCCACCCCTACAATTCTATGGGCTTCTTTTTACCTCAAACATTCATTCTTTCTTTCTTCCCTACCCCCCGGGCTTCGAACCAGCTTCCAAGCTACCGGGCCTTAAGGCAGATCGTTCTCTTTCCCTCTTCTCCTATCATCAAATAGAAACCCTGCTGGGGCCAATAAATTCGATATGTTGGAATCTAAACTCGAAGGAAGGGCTATATGGATAGGGCGGATCAAAAGTCAAGGAGCGAATCTCCAATGCAACTCTATTCATATTACGTATATAAGGGTTTGGTTGCCATCCATCGGTGGACATACTGTGCCGGAGAGGATTGAACCATCGAAATCCTTCCTTCCATCCAGGTGCCGCCCGAGTTTCTGTTTCCCACTTGTTCGCAACCGAACCGATCCAATCATATGCTTTTGACTTATCCTCTCCCATATGTCTTAAGACTTAGCCCGACTTGCTAAACTAAAAGGTTCTTCTCCTCAACTGCTTCTTTCTCGAAGTTCCCATTCATCAACACATATGGGGGGTACAGTGGTCGGTCTGTCTGAACTTAAGAGTCTTTCTTTCTTGCTTTCGTTTCAATATCGCTAAGGGGCTTGGAGGCAGGTCGAGTTGGATTTCATCCCTCTCCCAGAAGGGCGAGTGCCTCGTGTATTATAATTGGAATATCAACTATCGGTCGCTATCGAGAAACATCATTCCTTCCCTATCGATCTTGTTTGTTTGCCGGGAGAATCCAGGGATTCAATAGCGGCTTTAACGATGTGCCCGATTGATCGCCATTTCCCTCTCCCTCTGCTTTAAATGCTGCTTTCGTTTCTTCCCTCTTGGTTCGAAGAACCACTCGACCTCTCGGTTTATCCATTAAAACTCTCTTTCTTTCTGGTAGAAGCTGACGGGTGCATGAAAGGTTCAGGATCTAGCATTTCATCCCTCTCCGGCACATAAGAGGGAGTAGACAATTGCATGTTTGGTTCGGGGGGCCCTTGGGAGATGGGCCCATGTTCTATAGACAGAATACTATCCGACCGACTTTATGTTGATGAGTTCCAGTTTGATTCGATTTGTCGCGAAAACAAAAACATGAAACTACCGAGTTCAGGGGCCCCTTGTCCCGATCCCCTTCCGGTTTATCCGCTCTCGCCATCTCTCGCCTTTGGGTTGGAATCATAGTTAGTTGCTGGTTCCATGAAAGCATCCAATCTACCCCATGCTATATAGGGCTCGACACCCTCCTCCTATACACTTGCACCCTTGGCTTGTGCCACTCCCTCAACAGTAGCCTCAATAGGTCTAGCTCTACCTGTATCACAGATATCAGATCTCTGTGCTCTTGTTGAGCACTACCAAATAGCCACCTCATGTATCTTGGTTAGCCTCGCCTCATCTTGATACTCTACCATGACCTGTATCCAAAAACTATAAACATGCTCCCTTAATCATAACAATCATCACTCTGCTTGAGGCCATAATGCAATCTATCTCTCACCTTTGTAAGTCAGTGGTGGTCATACCCTAGGAGTAGGTAAATGAGTGGATCTAGTCCCTCTCAATAGTAGTAATTTGGCCATAGGATGTAATAACTCTAGATGCCTATATCTTCCAAAGAATATCTGTATGCTTTAAGCCATAGTACGATCTACACACTCTATAGGAGTAGGATAAGTGCCTCACCATGTTACATCCTCAGCAGGATACTCCTATAAATGAGACCAGTCATCTCCTCTCACAGTATGACCATGATATCTCCTCAATAGGCTTACCATGGATGCTAGGTCCTCTATCTAGTTTCCATAAAGCTAATCACTCCTACTATAAAGCCATTAAAAAGTTACCACATGTGATCTGTATAGTGAAACACTCGGTATATGCTTTAAGCTCCTTATAGACCATCCCCTGGAATAATTATCCCAAGGCATATTGACCTGGCTTATGGAAGATCTGTTTGATAATAACCATAGCCACTGAATCATATATAAAGGATGGATACACTGTAGCAGATATGTCGGAAAAATAGATCCCCCCCGTTGACCGAGTCGAAGAAACAGAGGCATAGGGGAAAGCACCATCGGCATCTTAGCAAGCAGCAGAGCATGCAGCAGATCCAAAGCCCGCGGCATCCCTTCTTGTTCGAAAGCCAGATCCTACGGTTTCAGTTCCAAATCCAGTGCCCGTAGTAGATTCTCCGGTTTAAGATTCTGATCCTGATCCGAAGCGCGTAGTTCCAATTCCAGTCCCCGAGTGAAAGCACTGGAAGAGTCAAAGCAGGCTTGGCAGGAATGAATAGAGAGCCGAGAGCCTTGCAGAGAGAAAGAATGTCTTTGCGCGCAGGAGATCAGTTGGAGACTCAGATCGGGATCGAAAGCCCGCAGATTCTATTGCAGATTTAGTAGCCCCGGAAGCAAAGGCATCAGTCCCAGTCATTGTTGATCCAATTAATCCAGAAGTATCAGCAGATCGAGTTGTTTCACCGGCAAAGGCATGGTTAGGGATTAGGCAAAGGCATTAGGGATCGCATGGTTCGTTCCTCTCTCTTTGGTCGAGTCACTTAACGTACCTTCAAGCGCCCTCTTCCCGCCTTTGCTTTGGAGAAGGTCGTGTGTTGTTACTTAACTTCCCTCCTCTCCCCTCCCCACTGTTTCAAAAGTCAAAAATTCCTTCCTCTCCTACGTCGAGAAAGCGGCTTCGCACCTCTCCCTCCCTATCGGAGAAGGCGATGGCGGCCCTTTCCCTCCTACCTAAAGTATGGATGGATAAAGTGATGGATGGATCTATATCTCCCTATCCTATCAGACAGAGACCGGTTATAGTGCCAAAAGGTGGTTCTACCGAGAGACCTTTCCCGAGAGAGAGTAGCCCGTAGCTTATAAGAAAGAAAGCTACGAGCCAACCGATCAAGCGAAACGCCCAGTCCGACGAACGAGCGAGAGGAAGTATGCATTCCCGCCCGTTATGACCTGAACTCCATTCCCCCAGATATATAAGGAAGGGTGGAGCTGAATGGATGGAAACCTTAAATCCATGTTGCCATCGCTACGGGCCTCGGGCGGCTACCTATGGACGAGTGGCGGTAAGAGAGATAGATTCAGACAGAACGGGTTTAGGCCCGAAGACGTTTGGTGGAAAGTCAGAACGCCCTTCCTTCCATAGTACACCTACCTAATAAAACATCAGCCCCATAGTGAACTCGAGCTGCAGGCAGAGGGATAGAAGGGAGGGAAAAAAACTAACTCAATGTGCCCTTTCCTTAAGGCAGAATTAGTCCGAACGGGAATCGGGAGTATCTCCCTGGGTAAAGAGAGAGGGCTCGCTCTGCAGGCATCAGGTGTCAATCGGCCTTGATGAACCGAAGGGGTTAATAAATGAGTTAGCAAGTTACAGAAGACAGACCAGCCATCAAAGTCCAGGTCCAGGTGGTAAGGATAACCTGAACCAGTCCCTACCTTACCTAATAGGTAGCTGCGAAAATCTTATCACCAAGCACCTGATAGACAATCCGTCCTTACCTGGAAGGAAGCCTAACAGCCGAGTGACTCAAGCCAACCCCACCACCCTACCTACCCTTCAAAACACTCACGAGGAAATAAAGAGGAAATAAATTCCCAAGTATTGGGAAATAAAGAGGGAGAAATGCATCTGTTTCTAATTCCTGGAGCTAAGCCCAATACTATTTATTGCAGGAAGCGTCCAGTCCAGATGAATCCCGGTTATACCTTTACCGAATGAGAAGAGGTTCAGTTAGATATATTCGGGTCAATACTTCCTGAAATAGATAGAATGCTTGAAGCAGGCTTAATTGACCGACAAGTCGGACTGGGTCAGCCCGCCCCATTGGGATCCAGCCATAAAACTGAGAAATAAGTCGTTTTTACTTTTATGGTGAGGGTCATTTACTGCTTAAGGTACAAGATCAGCCTCAGAGCAAGCATCAAGTTACCACTATAGTCTTTTCTTGCAACCAACCGGACCAGTACAGACTCAAGTAGCAGTTTTTTATGCCAGTGGTAGCCGCTCTCTTGAAGATATCTCTCAACCGCTACCGCAGCCGGTCACTTCAGGAGTCCCTCTCTAAAGACCTCTACCTAGGCCAGTGAGGGTTGTTACGGGATATAACAACTACAAAGGCCTCAAAGCATAGGAAGAAATCCCAAGGCCTCAAAATCCTTGACCAACGAGGCTGGTAGAGGCAGTAGTTCGTTCGGGTAGAGTCATTTGTTCCTTGACTAACCAGGCATTAGTTTAGGCCAGTTGTGCCAGCAGTAGCTGCTCTCTGGAAGACCTCTCTGACCCGGGTTCGATAGGTTGGGTTGGAGAAGTCCTTAGTGTGGAGATGACTCGGGCCGGGGTGTGGGGATGACTCGAGCCGGGGTGTGTTGGTGGGTCTGGAACGAAGAAGGAATCTATCCAGTTTATTAAAGCTCAAGGTAAGGTTTCTCCTTCCTAATTGTTGCCGCTCTCGGGTTGCCGCTCTCTAGGCGAGTGGTTGCGGCTCTCTGGTGTCCGCTCTCAGGTTGCTGCTCTCAGGAAGAGCTCTCTATCGTGGGTTGTAAGCTTGACATGGGTTCGAGAGGTTGGGTTGGAGTGTAATCCATGAATGAATCTATCCGGTCAAGCAGTGGTTTAGGCCAGTTAAGGTTTAGGCCAGTAGTTGCCGCTAACTTCTTTAAGTGCAAGTGAGGAGCAGTGGTTCGTTCGGGTAGAGCTGTAGAGGGCTGGAGAAGGAAGGGTAGGGCTTTAGGCTAGTGAGAAAGAAGGTGCGGGCATTAGTTAGACTGAAGGGTAGAGGCGACTGACTGACCGAACGACTGATTGAAGGAACTGACTGAAACCTACTGATGGATGGCTGCCTGAGACCGACCCCGACCGAAGCATCCCGCGAAAAAGCCTGACCGAAGCATCCCTTCAAAAAAGCCCGACAAAACTCCTTTCCATTATAAAAGCCTATCCTTTCCTTTCTAAAAAAAAGAAACTCTATGGAGGTTCTTGCTCGATTGACCGTAGGGAGATCGAGGAAGGCTAACCAAAGTAAAATGGGTGAAGCTAAGAGACTGGCGATCCTACCTACCTACCTATAGTGTTTATCAGCTCCTAACTTCCGCAATGGAGAACTGCGAAGGCGTAGCAGAAAACACGATCGATCTGCATTGGTTTCTTTTTTAGCGATTTCTAGAGCCTTAGGCAGATGTGGGAGCACCTCATAAAAAAATGCGGAGAGCTCCTCTGCTGCCTTCGACACAACATTGTGAAATTAGACTTCATGCTTTCGGGCATCCGTAGCTTGTTTCTTTAATTGCTCTAGCACGACAGTGCTGTCCCTGGTTTGCTTAGCCAATGTTGCGGCGGCTTCCTTCGCTTGCTTTCTCCATTGATTCTCCTTTACCATAGCCTACTCGACTTTCATCTGCAACGCCTCTTTTTCCTTTTCTGTTTTTTCTGTTCTTTGAGCTGCAGGTTTCAAATCTGCAGTTCCCTCATGTAATCATCCTTTTCCTTATCCCTGGCCATCATTTCTGTACTGGATTCTGTAATGAGCTTAGCGAGTGAGGGTAGGTCCATCTTCCACAGGTCAATGACATGCTACATCCGGACCTCATCTCCTTCTCGGACTTCTTCCGCTGCAAGGGCTACCTAGGGTATATTGAACGGGTCCACTCTACCGCTTCCTTGTCCTGAAGACTCCATTGTAGAATCCTTTTATCCGCTCAGAACCTTGAACTCAAACCCAGAACCAGTTGCATGCATTGTGGCCAGTGGGTTATACACTACGCCTAATGGGGGCTGTGACAGTGGGGCGGTCATCGCAAGAGGGGTAGTAGCAGCTGCTGATGGAGGGACTCCCTTGGCTACGAATTCCGGGTGGAGTCGTAAGAACTCCTCCATTGTTTCAAGTTCTGGATGAAGTTGCAGATACTCGTCGATGATTTCCTCTTGCTCATTCTCGCCCAGGATGGTTACCCACCCAAATTACTATCCCAGCGCCTTCACCATTTCCTCTACCCTTTTTGCTGACATCCCTTCCTTGCTGACAGTCGTCTGTCCCACCGAGTGCAAAGTCCTAGCTTTTCTTTTTGGCCGCGGTGGTGGCGGCGTCTTTGCTGGAATCTCCTCAACTCTCACTCCTCCATAACTTGTGTCCAGCTGGGGTTCCTCTTGCGATAGGTAAATTAACCACGTGTCGCTCGGGAACGACACTTCTTCTCCTGTTTATTGTGCGCCTAGGCCAAACCCTTTTTAATCTGACTCCTCTGAGGGCATAGGTAGGGGTGTCGGTGCTGTGGTACCCAAGACAGGCCTGGGCAGTGTGATCAACTTTCTTGGTTGCAGGGCTGGCCGAGGGGCAGTGAACGTACAAGGTGGTGAGAGTGCACCCTCCTCGGCGGTCTGGAGCTGGAGCGCTTGGTGTAACCACAACATCGAGGACTTGAGCTTTCTGCTTTGCTGTAGGACTTGATCTTTCTGCCTGCTCCTGGGTTGCAGTGCGGGTACCCCTCACCTACGGGGACGCTAAAAGGCTGCACGTCGATCGGCTGCCGGATGCACCCACGGTGGGAGGAGGGGGTTGCAGAGCTAACCCCGTCACTGGGTCGTAAGTTCTATCGTGGACAATGAGCGGACTCCTCGCCCTCCGCGCCTCCGAGTCATCTGACTCAGTGGACTCTAATATGGCTCCCTCCTCCACACAGAGTTGTGGCCTCTTTCCTATGCCTCCTTCCTTCGCTACGCCTCCTTCCGGAAGTGACCACTTTCCCTGCTTCTTAAGCTGCTCTTCGGCTTCCTGGGCCCATCTTTTTATGGCCCGCTCAACGAGCCTCGGTGTCAACATAAACTCCAAAGTCTCCACCTCTTCTCACAAGTTCATGCTACCGTCCGGTAGCCACGGTCTCATAGCACAATAGTGTCTTGCCACCTAAAATTGGTACTGTCGGCCATGCATGTAAATAATCCCCGTAGGGATCCTGGTAGTTTACGTAATGACATCGTACATGGTTCGGTAGTAGCCCTCAAACATGGTATCAATACCAACCTGTGCTGCCTTGTCTGCTGAGGACTTAATACTTGGCAGCAAAAAATTTTTCCTGCGGATCCCACTGCGGTAGTTGAACACCCTCTGGCTCTGCCCACTGCGAGAATGCAATAAGTAGCAAGAAACTCCCGAAACAGAAGTCCTGGTTTCTGTCCTGCATGTCTAGTACATTCTGCAGTACCTCATTGGTGAGATACATCACCTAGTTCAATTTTATGCCATTTGCGCATACGTCGACCACATGGACAGCCTGTTTTGAACACTCACCCTTCCGGTAGGTCCACAACACCCTTGTATACATCAACTGCGCTGCCATGCTAACTAGCAAATAGTTAATAGAGGCTGTATCATAGCCCCGATTCTTGGGTTTCGTGCCATATTTAAGGCACGGGTCCATTTACTCTTATGCGACAACTCCATCTTTCTGCACGACAGCTTCTCTTTCTGCATTGTGGTGCGAACCACGAACGCATCAGTGGCATCCTGCCCATCTTGTGATAACCCCATAATGGCATGAATCATCTCGGCATTAATGGGGATTTTCCTGTCTAGCCAAATCCCTCTAGAATGAGTCTGCACCAGCAGTAGCCTTACACACTTCCTGACCACCGAAGAGTTTCCAAAACAGGGAACATGTAGCTGGCTCGTAATGCCAGATTTTAACAAGGGCTTGAACGACTTCAGAATCCTGGTCTTGTCCCCTTTCCATTCTGAGTATTGGTCTGGTGAGAACTCAGGTAAGACCGCATAGTTGTGGATGTCATAATCCACCAGCTGCACTTGCTCGACATAGCCTTTCAAGTGCTCATCCTTATGTACAAGCACCCACGCATCAAGTCTCTCTTCTGGGCAAACTGGGTTCTGCACCTCCAGGATGGGGGCCTTATCCCCTCTCGGCTTATTCTTCTGGGTCTTGCTACCCACTGTGCCCTTGCCTGCCGCTGGTACTGTGCATGGCGGCATCCTCCTTATGCTCCAATACTTATTAATACCAGAAGCCACCTTCACCCACTCCTACTCCCCGTGGACTGAACCTTGCTCAAATGTTGAATCCTTCACTCTGCAGTGCTTGAATCCAATTTTATCTAACGGTCGTCCTTTATAAGCTCTGCAACTCTGACTTGTTACATACTTGGGCTCTGAAACTCTTATAATCCCAAATCTTTGGCGTTCGCGCCAAGATATAAACTTTTTCAAAACGCAGCCAGCCCTGCTTTAATTGCTTTTCCCAGGATCGACGCCAAGCGTTCGCCATTCTGATCGTGGATATACCCGATCCCGCTTATCTTACCTAAATCCCTGACAAATATTATCTAGATATGGTCATCAATGCAGGACAAGACGGTATTTTTGCAGTGGCTTTCTAGACCATAAATGGGACATGACTTTCTTGGGCGTGGACCTGTGCGAAAGCCTATTCTAGTGCCACTTAGCGCAATCGCATTAAATGGTGACAAGACTCGACTCTTCTAGCAAACAAAATCCCCAAAGTATAGTTTTTATATGCAAATACTTCCCTCCTGTAGAGACTTGACCCTATGTAGACACTCCCCCTGCTCTGCGATCCATTAGCTCTGTAGTTTCCCTGGTTCCCGCGACACCCATTCCATCCCCTCCGCAGATCCCAAATTCCAGTAGACACCCCAACCACAGATCTTTGCTCTGGCGGAGTACTTTGAAGCATGCGTAACTATGGATCTATTCTGTTGTATTATTCCTAGACCTACAAAGCGACAAACAACAAAAAATTGAAGATGACTGGAAATTGCTAAAATGATATTTTGCAGAAATTGACTTGCAGAAACGGAATTGCTGGAAATCAATGTTGAAATTGAGTTCTACTATTATATCCCCCCCAAAAAAAGTGCTCAAGGTTGTTCCGTGGGGTTGGGTGTAGGGCTTCAGGCGTGCGTCGTTCACCCATCGCTTCTTCAACTGTCTGTCCAACTGCGCGAGCTGCAGTACGCCCTCTCCAGTTATCTGCACAATTCGGTAAGGTCCCTACCAATGCATTTTCAACTTTTCCGGGTGTTTCCGGAGAAATCCCTACTTCAGATAGATGCACTCCTAGTAAATTGTAAATTTAGAAGGGGGCTTACTTATTGTGATGCTGGTCTCGTTTCCTTGAAGTTCTTTCTCGCTGCTAGCTTTAAGCCTTATGCCTGCCCGTCTCAGGAGCTTTGGAATATAATAGAATAGCCAGAAGCCCTGGGAGTAAGGGAAGGAATAATTTATTAACGGGAGCCTTGTGATCATAGCCTTAATCCTTCGAAATTGAATTCTCCGAGCCCTTTCGGAGCAACTTTGGAGCAAAATAGGATATTTATTAACTATTTCTTTCTATACTGCTAAAAAGCGTGGTACCATGAAGCGTGGAAGCGTATCCACCTGCCTTCCTGCCAGCGTATCCACCTGCCCTTCATGAAGCCCGGTTGCTCTAGAAATGTAAATGCTCTCATGCCCATGCTACCGCAGACCTGGCCAAGACGAACGCTTGCCTACACCGATAAAAAGTAGAAAGGGCTGGGAACACGGAGTACATACCCATTCTGTAGTTGTATACTTTCGTCCTCACTAGGCCAGGTGTTTACTTCCTCACTTTGATCCATCTTCATATGCGACCGAAGGGAGCGAGTAAGTACAGGTATTGTTACGACCAATAAGCCTACCTATGCCTTCTAATTATGATATTCAGGACAAGGAAAGACATCCATGTATCCACACGTGCCTAAAGAGGAAATGTAGCTACAAGAAGTTTCAATTACACACCTAAATTGCACACCTAATGGAAATATTTCAAATCGAATTGGTCAAGGCTTGCCCCCCCCGTAGAATTCCCTACCATTATCCCATAAGTCTGCTCTACACATTGAGAGAGGAAAACTCGTGTATTTGTGGAGTTATCCCTGAAGTTGGGGCATGAAATAGGGTTCCGAGCCCGACCATCAGGAGGGCGAGGGCCTTGAATTCAATATCTTCCCGAACTCTAACTCAGGGGTGACCTACCTTTCCTTTCAGGACCTTTACCGTGGAAAAGGGAAGGAGATCACTTAGAGCTAGAAGGTCATCACTTACCTTCCTTCTAGCGGGAGAACCTTCCCTTCGCTACCGATCTTACCTGAGCGAGTTAGTTCGGGAAGATAAAACCCTTCTTTTTATCCGGTCCTCTCAGGCAGTCGGTAAGGTCGTATATTACCGGGTGGGTTGGGTTGGTCCTTCCTGAAAGCCCTTGATTTATTCCCCTCAAAGAGGAGCATAGCGAAGGGTTGGGATAACCTGAAAATATTTATTCCCCTCAATCACTCCCTCGATCAATCAATGGCTCAATCGCTCATCAATAAATTCTGTTTCATCTAGCTGGTTCTTACTGGCTTTCGAAATGCTTCAATTGAAAACTGGAGATATGGAAGCAGATAGGGTGATGGATTGAACTACTCAAGAGCGGAGATAGGACACACACCCCCCCCTTACCCCAGCCCAGGGTTTCAACTTTCATTCGCATTCATTCATCCATCAAGACCAATTCATATGTTTTTTCTAGAGCTTTTAATGCACGGAGATGTAGAAAGAATTCGAATTTGTTTTCGCTCTAATGAACCCCTCTTTCTCAGCGCTTGATTAGGGAAACTCCGAAGCCAAGCATAACAACCCTTCTATAGGCGCTTACGAAAAGAAAATCCGTCAAAAAGTCGTTTGCATAATTACGTATATTAAGCTTTTAGGCCATTTCCCTACGTAAATGGAAGTCCGATTTCGTAAACAGCACCCCCATATCCAGGAACAATGCTAGGATAATAAAAACTTCATACATACATTGATTAGCGAACAAGAACAGACAGAGCGGAAGTGGTTAATGAGCGAGTGGCCTAAGTGGCCAAAATGAAATAGTTTTAGGAGGCGGTTGGTGCTTTGCTTTTTGTGTTGCGCACATTATACCACCAATCAAGTTGCAGCTATGATCTACCTATCCGGTTGGAAGCTCCTGGACCAGACCTTACTTGACCTTCCCTGGCGTGGCTTGACCCTTACCAGACCAGACTTAACCTAACGTGACGTGACGTGACCTGGCTTGCCTTGACCTGTCCTTCCCTTACCTTACCGGGCCTTACCAGACCCTGACCTGACCACCTTAACCTTTATTGACCTTCCTTCCCTGACCAGACCTTACCTTCAACAAAAAGCGCTATGGGGATGGATGAACGCTCCTCATCAACCTGGGGCAATGAATTACAGGCCATTGATTCTATAAAGGTCCCGGCCTATGGGGAGATCGAAGATTTCTATGCCTAGAGAAGTTCGGCCCCTCCCTCATCTCCATACTGTATTCACTATCACTGTTGTAGACTTGCCAGCTGCGTACGGAGTTTTTATTGGCCGTGACTTTTTGAAGTTGGGAGGATACATCATGAATAACGGGAGCTGCATGATGCTTCCTACGAAGGATGGAGGATTTACCAAAATAATCCATCCCTCGCGAGTCAAAAAAGTCTGTCTGTTTCGAGAAGAAAGACACTCATGAATTGGAAAGCTATTTGGACACCGGATTGGGAAATTACGCCATCTTGAGTAAATAGGATATTGAGTCCTGTGAAATGGCTGATGTTGATTCCCCTTTCGAGGAGCCCTTGAGGATGTCATTTGATGGAGCATGTTCAAAATATGGATCCGGAGCAGGAGTTGTCTTTTCTTTCATAGTTTGAAACTACATATGGTTTGGGAACACTCTTAGCGATCAATTGCGAAGGTCTGGCCTTGGCTTCGTGAGGTGAAAGAGCTCAAGGGAATAATGGTTGTGGGCGGATGCAGGCCTCTCCTTAGAAATACACGTCTCCTGGGTAATACACGTATCTAAGAGGGGGTTGGGTTAAGTGTGATGAATGATAAGAAAAGATCCTTAAAAATGGGAAGGCTAGATGCTTAGCTAGCTGCTTTCTCCCGCTACTACTACTATAGGGAAGGTGAACCCTTGGGTGTACAAACCACACACAGCACTTGACCTATCCCACTTGCAACCATTGGAGGATTTGCAGCCACCCGTCCAGTAAGAAAGAGTGCTTTATTTTGGTAGGTCCTAACTGGCTTTAGCTCAGCTCATCGGTGGCCTTTTGGAACGGCCCATAGCCTCAGAATAGATAATAGCGAGAACCTCTCCCTCTTATAGATCGAGGGAATCAATCTCCATGCCGTAATCAATTAATAATTGCGATCTTGTGAAAACGAAGAATTCTTCCCACCAATGAAAGTGGTACGTGAGTTGGGTTTGGAACGTAGAACACTTTGCCTGCCTATGATCGATCGAGGTAGAGCATCCCTTCGCTTGATCGACCGGAGCTCCCCTTCTCCATGTCTATGCGACTGGCATAAGTTACACTGGTGTGGAGGGAGGCAGGTGGCCCGTATGACGGAGTAATTGGAAGGCTCGAAGAGCTGCATGAACAGAGCTAATATAGCCCTTACCTTTTCACCCGGTAAGTAACGCAGCGCAGATAGGCACACTTTACTCAATTTATTCCCCTCAAAGAGCTCTGCGAAAACCTTCCCTCCTTTCCTCCCTTTTTTTCTTGCTTGGTCTGATCCTGGTTCTGTTTTTGGAGATCCAGAGATCTAGCAACGCATCCAATCTGTGCTGGAGCCGTATTCACTAACTAATTGGTATTGGATGTATCATTAGGTTGTAAAATCTGCACGGTTGCAGAGAATAGATCCCTTACCCTTAGTAAGTCGGCGCCAAAATGATGAAGAAAGACGAGGTCCTTTCCAAATCGAGGTAGGCAGGTGCTATGGATCCTCTGACTCCCAATCGGGTTGCCTTCCCTTGTGTTGGGTCTCGCCGGTGCTGCCTGTAGGTCGCAATGTGCTTCGAGATGGCCGTCTCTTGTCCCCCCTAGGTGGGGGTAATCCGCTCCCGGTCGCTCTGCTGCGTCTGGCCTGTCTTCTATCTAGGCACCTTTGGAAGGCAGGGAGTGTTACAACGTACGTTCGCTTTTCCGGTTGCAGGGTTTGGTGGCCCGAAATTGACTTGGCTTCGCCGACCGAAAGGCCTCATCTCTAAAAGCATCAGGAGGCTCGCGAGGCGTCCTGGGGCAGGCTCCTACCATCGGGTCGGGGGGGGGGCAGGTAGGGCCCATCCCCCCCCCCCTCGCCTCGCTCTTGCGACATGCTATGTTTCCCTTCTCCGTTCTCGAGTAAGGGTGGGTCCCATGCTTCGTTTGTGGATCGCGGTCTCACTACGGGTATCCCTACAGGTTGTAGTAGGCCGCCCTACCTAAACCGATCATCATATCGGTCCCTAAGCCCCATTGCTGGCTGGAAAGGCTCGGCTTCAGAACCGTACGTGAAGCTTCCGCCTCATACGGCTCCTCCCAGGATCGGAGATATTGGCTCGGTTCGAAGAAGCAATATGGCAGGCAGTGCTTGTGTGGGGAGTTTCAGGTTGTTGCACGCCCCCCCTTCCCCTCGTGACACTCGGGAAAGGGTTTCTTTTTCAGTTTTTCCCCTCGTTACACTCGGGAAAGGTTTTTCCTATTTATAAGTCAAGTAAGGAAAGATAAGATCGAGTAAAAAGAGAAGATGCGAGGGGATTGAAAGCCAGAAAGATGAAAGAGAAGGTCGAGGAAAGATAAGATCGAGTAAGTAAGGTAGTGGACCGGGGAAACGATAATGGAACGGCTGTGAGCTCAAGAAATTACCCCTAAGTTATTGGCGTTGCTTATCCAGGGGCCCGGCTGACTGCTTAGTGATAAGCTTTTTGCGTACGTAAAGGGATAAATTTATGTGAAACACTTCAACCACTCAATCTCGATCGCACACGGAAATAACGTACTATGATGGATGAACCATGAAATTGCGTATTCTGATGAACCATGAAACAACTACCATGCCATGATGGATGTGTGAAATTGGAAAGATGAAAAAAGGATTTGATTCCCGCTTTGAGTGAGTCAGGTGACTTCGGTTCGGGATGTGGTACAACCGAACAAACGAGCGAGGGCTTTAGGCGAAACTTCCCATAACCAACCCGAACAGGAAGCCCCTGTGTGGTGTGGGGGCGTGTCAACGAACGCGAACACGACCCACCGACATAGAAGTAGCGAGCAAGCCTTCTAGTAGCAAAATTTCCCCGAGGCTGCCACCACGGGATATGATGCCCTAATCACCTACCTGCAGGATTGTCAAGGAAACGAAAGTGCCACTTCTCAGACAAGGACCCTTCGCTACGCTCAGGTAAGGTAGGTATACTTTTATATCTTTCCGAACCAGGTTATAATAAGGCTCTTTGAGGGGAATAAATATGAGTAAGGTGCATAATTGGTGTGTGTAGGTTAGCATAGCGAAGGTTACTGTCACGAGGCCCTTTATCTATCTCTGGCCCCTCAAAGAGCGCGCTTCTTTCCATGGTGTTGTGTGGGGCTCTATTATATATATATATATAGTTACATAAAACTAGTCGTCGCCTTATTGGGGGGAAGGGGGGCTCAGCTCAGCTCAGTCAGGCGATCCCTTATCCTTATTTCCTTGGCCTTGGCTTGGACTTGGCTTGGCCTTGGCAGAGGCATTGAAAGATTTCTCTTACTGTGTCCTCTCCTTATCATATCCTTCTAGCGCGAACACTAAGGAAGGCAGTCGTTAGAGGTGAGCGGGGTTATTAAGACAGATAGCTCCAGACAAGTCCAGGGAGGTCCTTTAATGGCCCCAGGGAAGTCTTTTCATGGCCCCAATTCTGCCTTTCGGATAATGCGGAGCCGACCCTCGACCGACGCAGGAGGGAGAGAGCATTTCTGCACTCGCTCGACCCGCCCGCATATAACCTGGGCATTTACTCGACCTGCTCTCCCTTTCTCGACGATCTTATTGTATGCGAACTAACTCCTGTTCGGTTATGACTGACTATCTAATATATAATAAAGAGACCAATTCATGTGGGATGTCGCTCACTGTATCTTACTTTACTAGGTCGAGGGATAGGGCATTGACTCGCTCGACGTCAGGAGGGAGAGGCACTTGTTCTTGTTGTTATCCCTCTCCGTGCGTGAGGAGGGAGAGGCGAAAGAAATTGGTAGAAGTTATTAGGTGTGTAATATGCCAGATATTACGTAATCATCACCTTATGTACCTTTCGGTAGCGTTAAACAAGGCTGTCCCCTCTCCCGACGGGAGGGAGAGGCAGGCGCTTTGTTCGGTGAATTTGTTGAAAAGAGTAAGTGGATGGGAGGTGTCCGCTATGTCCTTCGGTGAAGAATCCCGTTCTGTGGGTCCTTCGGTCGGTGAAAAAATAGAGAGTCTGTTAGGAGACAATAGGTTAAGGTGGCGGATCGATTCTTCGTTCGGTTCAAGGTTGCATTCTAGTGCACCCGATGCTGTTGCGGTGAAAAGAAAAGAGTAGTATTCCGGCGGTTCTGCTATTCCTTGTTGGGGAGGAGTGCCCCGGTGCGGTGGAAGGGCAGAGTCTGTTTTCCGTATATTGTTGTGACTCCACGAATGGGCTTCTACCTAATGTATGTGGGCTTCTACCTGGGGTTCATGTGGGCTTCTACCTGGGATTGAGGGTCTTACTGAATGCTTCTACTGAGTAGGCGTCTCCCTCGAGTAGATGATTGGGTTCAAGGGGGTCTCGACTGGTGTGGGCTTCTACTATGGGGGGGACTGGGTTGGTTGTGGAATTGAATTGGCTGTGGATCAATCCTCTGGTCCTGTTTCTCAGGGTTGTTGGCTTTGGTCTCGTTCCAACTAGTGTCTAAAAGCTATCCCTATCGGTAAGGCAGGCTCGGTACCAACAAGAGCAAAGGCCCTCGACCTAACCTATCAGGCGCTCTCCCTCTCCCTATCTACTGTATCGATCGGTAAGACTCGACCGATAGGGAGCATGCTCCACTAGTCCGCTATTTTGACTTGACTCCAAACCCCAATGCACTCGTTGTACATAAGATAGAGGGCCTTTGGGCACCGGAGTCAGCGAGGGGGAGGGAGTGAGCGACGGCCAACTCATCTCGACCGACGTAAGGAACAGCGTCAGTCAGATCTATCGAGATAACATTAATTAATGCCTTCACTATATATAATATACGTAATTACCGGCCTTCCGAACTAGATAATCTTTACAGCCAAAGCCCAGCGTATTTTATAGACATAAAACCTTTATTCCAGAATTCAAGAATAAGGACGGACTTGCGGGCCCGCTGCATTGAGATTGACTCAATCCCTGGCCCTTTCATTATTCGTTAGCATTCTTAGTTTGTTTGAGAAGTAAAAGTCCCAACTCCTTCCCTCCCTCCCGATAGACTGACTCCCTGTGCTGGCCGGACTTGATTGGCCGGCTTGGTATACCAGATCGCTATCGCTTCAAGTGCCCGGGTCTATCACTCACTCGGGCACCGCTTGCTGATCGCTTCGCTTTCTTCAATTCACGGATGAAACGATTATAAAAGAAGAACGAACCACTTGACTCCGGAACAGGAGATAGAGTCAATGGAATGTTCGGTCCCGCGCGCGGTTAGGACATCTTTTCAAGCCGAAGACACGGGTTCGATTCCCGTATGGGATATGTGGTGAAACAGAGATCTTGGAATCATGAAAAAGCCGTCTGGGAACGTGGTACTTTGTCGAACCGGGCCACTATCACAGAAATCTAAATAGAAAGATGAATCTATGTGAATAGCATATGTTATAAAATCCTTGGGACAGTCACTTCTTCGTGCCCGTTCTCCAACTCCTTGACCCCCCTATTTCTGGTCCTCATCCCGATCGGTTATGGAATTGATTATTTCATAAATTATTTGATCAAATGATTTCTAAAATAAGAAGAACGAGATGAAACGGATAGAAAACGCCTCGAGCAAACAATGCCATGGCTCTTCCGTTGAAGCGGACCCTGAAGAGGAAGCATGACCAAAGAATGGCTTCCGATGCCAGTCTCTTTCGAGCTACCAAAAATTGGTTGGTATTGGGAGAGGCAGGATTCGAACCTACGTAGAAAACCTCCAACAGATTTACAGTCTGTCGCTTTCAACCACTCGGCCACTCTCCCCTTCCCGCCCCCCCCCTAAATATGTTCCTGAAGAATAATCAATAAGGAAGGTCCCTCAAGGGCCTCTCCCTTTGGTCTCGCGTTCGTTCCTCGCCCTTCTTAGGTCTTTAGAGTCACTTAACGTACCTCACCCACAACGGGTGAGTCACTTAACGTACCTCTCCCTTTGGTCGAGCAACTAATAGTTCCTCACCCTAACTTTACGTTCGTGAAATACGAAGTGTCAAGTAATAAGGCAAGCATAATTACATATATAATGAGATATATCTTTGTATACGATATTCTTCTATTAGGGTACGATCGATTATGAGAGCCTAAAGCGTAATGACATCTCTAATTACCAGCAGCATTGTCGAAGGTCCCATTTATTTATGGGAAGGTCGAAGAAGAAGTCTTTAAATAGACTCTGAATTTACGACGCCCCAGTCATCCATTCTGTTGGTTAGGGTATCCCTTAAGTTGTTTACTAAGGTGCGACCGAAGGAAGCGGTTATAGTTAGGGTAGTTATGCGACTGTCACTGTCAAGCTCGAGGAAGGATGGCTCGCCTGACATAAGGAGAAACTGCTCGCTTGACCAGAGAGAGAGCGAGGAGGGCGAGGAAGGAACTTATTTATCTCTCAATTCGCTAGTGGATCGCATTCGTGTGGGAGAAATCGCATCTTTTATCGCATCTTAAACGAGGGAAATAAGTGAAACGGGGGAAAAGCGTATTCACTTATTTAACAGGGGAAATAAGTGAAACGTTGGGAGATGTATCACGAAATATCGCATCAAATCACGAAAAGCGTATTCACTTACATGAAGGAATTTACCTTCTCCACCCCCGACAACTCAGTTCAACAAATAGAAAAGTGAGATAGTTGAATTACATAAAATACATGGTCCTACGATACGAAGAAACAAAGAGATGTGTTTCTGCATCAGAACCACTGCAACCTGAATCAAAACCACCAGCCGTAGGCATACCACCCTACCCCCCATATGCGGAGAAGAGCGGAACTGGAAGGAAGTCTTATTGTAAGAGATCCACCCCTATACCGGCAGGCACTTACGATGGCCCCAAGGCTTTAGTCAGTTGATGCTGATGGAAGTATAGTTCATCAGGGTCTGTGCTGGAGAGCAGAGGGATGAAATCACTCTATTCTTAATACTATTATAAGATATGGCCTGCTTTGAAAGGGGAAGTGACCGGGTTTCGACTCCTTTCTTTCGAGCAACCAATTGTAATTCCCCCCCACCCGAGATAACTCGCTATCTATACACATATTACCAAACAAACATCTCATTCGGAAGCAATTCCATCTGTCTCACCCCTCATTCGGAACTCGGATCGACTTTGAACCCAACCCGCGAGGCACTTCTCCGATGCACCCCTTCGAAAGCACTCTTAAGACTGAGCCGGAGAGGGGTAAAACCACGCGTTAAACCCTCATTCGCGGTGGTATGTAATAGAGGGAGACTCTATGGCCCAATCCACTCTTAAGACTGGGAGAGGAGAAGAGCAGAGGCAGCTGAACCCGGGCCGATGTAACGCATGAAGGCGATCGATTCCTTCCAATTGTTATGGTTCGAGCTGAGTCAGCTCTCGTTCGGGGCTTAAGGCACAGTATGTCGACCCCAAGAGTTGAGAGGGCAAACAAGATCGATAGCGAAGGAATGACTCTTCTATTAATTATGTATTAACAACGGTTGGTTCTGATCCTGTTTGTTGTGCCGGAACTGGTTACAATACTCGAATTGATCCGATCGCCTTCTTTCTTTCTTCCATCCTGGTATGCATGGGGGCCTGCATCTTAACAATTAGCTGCATTCCGAACCCCTTGGCTTCGCACTGGGCCGTGTCAGTCTTCAGAGGGAGAAAATGGCAGTGATTCTCTCCCACATCTTGTAGTAGTATTACCATCATTCCTTGCAAGCTGAAAGATTTGCTTAGTTCCCGCTAAAGCATCTGGGTTGGCTGCCCTGCTCTGGTCTGAAAGGAGAGGAGCGGCTCGAACCGACGATGATTGATCATGCTCCGAGCCATTTATTCTTGTGTTCTCACCCATTTGAGGCCGTTCTGTTGTTGCTATTCGTCTCTATTCCCTCTGGGCGGGAAGTTGAAAAGAAAAGGAGTACGTATGGGAGCATCGAACTGAACCTGCTCTTTATAAGGTATTTTAGGATCTAAAGTAGGATGTATCATCTAGAGGTAAAAACCCGGCTTGCTTCTAGCGCACGATTCTTCCGTTTTTGATGGCTCGTACCGATAGACATCCTCCCAAAATGAGATAACAAGTCGATTCCCTGGGTTTGGCTCCCGCCCGAAGCTACATTGACAAATAAAGCACTTTGGCGAGACCCAGATTTATGATTGGAGCTTTCCCATTCCTCTATTCCATTCCAGTGCTTCCCAGCCCAGTAGGAACGAACGATTAAATCTATTTACGTATTAGGTATAGTGCCAAACTTATTATTACCACCCAACCCAGATTCGAAGATCACCTCCTATGATTCAGATGTCTGACTTCACTCCTTTTCTCCCAAGCAAGCCACATCCATCCAGAACACCCGGGCCCGTAGACCCACTTGGCTTGGCCCCGCCCGATCTTGGGCAGTCTCCTCTCATAAGAATAAGCAAGAAAACCGATTGATATAAGAGAATAGGACTCGACCGACCTCTTCAGCCAGCTTTTGTTCCTTCCTTGATTTCTGTCCTCTCGTTGAGGCAATGAAATCAAGGGTGACTGCTCTTCTGATCAAGGCCTTTGAACCGGTTGAGATATCGATTATTTGCTGGAGCGAGAGGGAATAAAGTCTCAGTCATTTCCAGTGGTACGGGTTGACAGCTATATGCCCATGGATTCGAAACAGAGCAGTGCCAACTATGAATACAATTCGAGTCATTCACCCAGCTATCTCCTTCGGAAGGAATCGATCTTCTAACTCCACCTCTGTAAGTCGAGGTAAGATGAAAGAGAAGATAGGTGGTTCGCAGAGAGAAATAAAATAGGGAGAATCTCTTCACCCTAAACCTACCACCAGCCCTGCAACTGTTATCATTCCCGTGATAGCCCTGCAACCGGCTATACTTACTCCTTCGATATCGCCCGGATATACGTACTCCACGGATAGCCCTGCAACTGGATGCCCTTATTCCTGCTCTATTGGCCTGCGAACTTATCCCTCCCAACCGAAAAGGGAAGTACTCAAGGTTCAGTCTAATCAGTCAATCTATTCAGGCAGGCAAGGAATGCTCGGTGATATTCTGATTCTAACTGCTTCTTATTCCATGGATAACTAGCTATTGGAGATACTATTGCTTCGGCATGACACGATGTACGAGGGCAGCTTGGTCCGAGAACTAGTTCCTTTTCCCCATTGATTGAGACGGGGTACGAGGACATCCTTTTCCCGAGAACAATATCCTCTGGCCCAATAATTACTATTAGTTTTTTAATGGGTGTAAGTAGCATGAGTGCTGTTCTTATTCCTGGGATATCCCTGCAACTGGATGTTCTTATTCCTGCGATATCTCTTCGACTGGATGTTCTCATTCCCACATGATGGCCATTCACCCGTGAACTTCTTCCCGTGATAGCTATTCTCACTCGTGAAGTACTTATTCCTGCCATGCACCCGTGGATGTCCTTATTCTGGCTAATGCACCCCTGTAAGTGTTCTTATCCCCCTTTCCCCTCCGAAGGGAGGCACTCAAGGTTCAGTCTAATGTAAATCTTTAGGCAGTTGGAGTGATACCGGGTTTAAGAGATACTTATTCCCAGTTAAGGAACGCCTAAGATCTTATTATTCTTAGTTAAGTGCTTTTTATGCTGCGGATAACGATGGGTACGAGGACGCCTTATTCCCCATTAAACTCTGTACGGGACGAGGTTCAGCTCCGCACAGTATCTATTCCCGGTGATATCATTCCAAGGAAGTGACAGCACGAGATGAGGTGCGGTTCATTCAGCCCAACGACAACCCGCCAGCGGAATACATCTAGCCCATGAACTGGCACGAGTCCCGGTCCACAGCTTCTCAGCCTAAAAACGAAAGCGTAAGTAAAACTAATTATGTTGTACAGGTAACTCCGAGATGCAGCCCTCAACATTCATTTATTAATGAAGCATTAATAAACTCATTTTGACCTCCCACCCAACCCACCGCACACACTCAGATAGTCCCTCCTTGTGCACTTTGTGACCTTCCTGGCCACGCCACCAATAAGTGCCCCGAGCTCCCAGAATTATGGGACTGGATTCATTATCTGGATTCATTATAAAGATGAAGTCATGAGTGACGCTTCACCCATGGTCGAACTCAATATTCCATCCTTCGCCAATAAGCGTAACAAATCCCTACGGATGAGTCACCCATGTGGCTTGTGCGATATATTTGGTCATTATTCACACCATTGTCCGGAGCTTCCAGCATCCCTCCCAGTTTTAGAGCCAGCATATCCAAATCTATAGCCATAAGCAGTTTACCCATCATTAGCTTGTGTTCCTTCCAGGGGGGACCCCTTGAGCCCAATTAAGGCTTTGAACACCTATGTTCCTTATCTAAAGAGACTTGCTGTGGCCAGGACATATAAATGGGGTTTACGAGTGAGTGATAAAGCGCTTCAATGGGAATTTTATGCCACTTTCACCCTTAGTCGAGTCAGTCCAGAAGAGCTGGTTCCTGGCTTTCCAAGAGTGAAGGGTCGAGCTGGCTTTCCTCCTGCCAAACGGTTCCTGGTCTTCCTCCTGCCTTCGAGAACGGTAACCAAGCGACTCAGGTTTTATAGGCTATTTCCTTCCCCTCCAAGGAAAGCGGCTTCGCACCTATCTTATCAAATATTTCCTCAAGGGTAGGCTTCTCACTCATGCTGTTAGGCCAGAGAGAAAGAAAAGAAGGTAGGCAGTCCTCCACTCGAACCTCATTTGTGAGGGGAAGGCGATAGGGTGACTTAAACTATTAATTTTCCTACCCCTCCTGCGCCTATTTTGGCGCGGCTTCGCACCTTGCCCTCCCTTTGGTCGGGCAAGCAATAAATTACTATTTTCGCCTATTTTCATGAGTTTCGTTGAGCCGGACCACACCCCGAATCCTCCTTCCGCTTACTAGTCGAACACACTGAATGAAGATCTGCCGGTCTGCTCTCGGCTTCCCTTTTATTCCCCCCTCTACGAGGTTCCTTATTGTGCCAGTTCCCAATCCCCCCGTTCTTGGTACCGCAACCCGCCCGGTAAGACCGAGTACCTCGAAGGACCAATCCCTTCCTGTACGATATTTTTTCAAAGGTTGATTATATTCTACTGTTCGTTTCGGTATCTCTGTGGACAAGGCTGCTTTGGCAATTGATAGTCTTAATCATATAGGCAATTGTGGAGATGCAAATTAGAAAGCTTAAGGGTTATATAAAATGGTGGAGTGAGTTGATCAATCCCATTAGGTAGGTCCCCTAAGACTATATTTGGGGCATCATATTGGAGGTTTATGAGGTCAGCTTGCAGGGGGTTTCATCACTTAGGATCATCACATTGAAGGTTTGAGGAGAGGGCTTGTCTTGGGTTGGTTGTGGCCTGGGAGCTTGTCTTTGGGAATTTTATTTGAAACCTAGGTTATCCCTCTATTTGTTCCCCTCCCTTAGCTCTGCGCAAGGTCCTTCCCTCAAGGCCCTCACTCATATATAATACCGAAAGAAGGAAACATAGCTTAGCTTTTTTATTTTATTTTATACGATATTTTGACTTTACCATCACGAGGCCAAAAACAGCAAGCAATCAACCGCTAACGAGGAGGTAGTCGTCAGGGGCTTCATTCTAGCCTATTTTATTCCCTCAAATTTGAAGAATAAAGGTCTCCACAGAACAGACAGGGCGGCCATGAGATTTTTTGGTAGGGGTGTACCAAGGGTACAACATTGGCTCCTTTTGTGGGATGGCTCCTCCCTGTGAGGTGCCAAGAACCCGACTTTGGGGTGAGCAGACTAGTGCCTTAATCCATTGGGCTATGGAGTCAAAAACATGGGCTTATAGACCCGTATTTTGACTCTAAAGATCTGGTCGCTCGACCTCAAGCTGATGGATATTGCTTATAACTGCCCCTACAACAGCTAAAACTTATTACGCTACTTACTAGGTGTCCGCCATTTCTGCACCCAAACCCCCACCCCCCTACTATAGTTATTAACGTTCATTAATACGTAGATATAGAGTTGCTCGACCGGACTCTGATGGGAGAGAGCATCTCACTCGACCGCCCGAATCAATAGAAAATTAATAGTTCGGCGGGCGCTAACCAATGAAATGTTATTTGTCCCCCCAATAAATTAATAGGGTTTTGGGTTTGTAGTTATTTCCCCGCCCCACTACCACTATAAAGGTCTGGAGGTAGGCCTAAATATAGGGCTCTGACGAAAGAGAGAGGCACCGGTTGTCGTATATAGAATAACCTCCGTTCAATGCTGTGGAGTTTGACCGAAAGCGACTCAACAAGCAAATTATATAGCAGCGGGACGGGCCCTACTATCTATAGGGGACCGGAAGGAAAGAGTTATTCGTTCATATAGCGCTGGATTTATTTTACAAAACCAAACCTGCCACCCTGCATATTTTTTATTAGTTCACTATACTTATATGTCGCTCTCCATAATAGTGAAAGTAGCTGCGGAGGCCAATTGAATTCACTTTCCAATCCAGCCCCTTTTTGTCCGGTCTTTTTATCCGTTTTGAACTATAGGTTAATGAAATAGGGCGGGGCCTTTTCCAGTATTCTAGTTGAGTATCCCACCAACTATAGAAAGGAGGGGGCCCAATCATCCCATTCTTTCCATTGATTGCCTGCTGGGCTTTGTCCCCATCATCCCTCCATTGCTAGGCTTCGTTACCACCATCCTTCGCTCTACGGGAATGCCTGACCCCGTGCATGCATCGCCACATCATTAGAAAACGTCTAGGCCCTGATTCATTGGTTGGAGTTACTTAGTGCCAACTATTTCTATTATTTCTATGTCCCGAGGGGAGGTAGGTGGGATGTAGAGAGGGTAAGCTGGAGATCCGTTTCGAGACCAAGCAAGTTCTACAGGCTTCGTTCTCATAACGATATATGTTTATGTGTATCCCAGGCAGGGGTTTAGAATTACGATCAGTAGGATCAAGATACCACCAATGAATGACAAAAATGTACCTTAGAACGGAGATTCTACTCAATGAAAAAGGAGACAGTAGATTTCCAAAAATCGAATTGGATCGCGATATTCTTTCGTATATAATGGTTGGTAGTTGCCCGTGCTTCCCTGCGGGGTGCTAACTACCATAATAAGAATTAGGAGCGGAATAGGCCCTACTATAGAAAGGGCGCCCTATAGATAGTAGGGGGCCAGCCTGGAGAAGAGAGAGAGGAAAAGGCAGAAGCGAAAGAACTTAGTGACGGGGATCTCGATCCGGGTGGGAGAGATAGAGCGGAAGAAACAGATGGAGCACCTTCTCCCTTACCCAAAGAGGTGGACATAGATCTTTTGTAACTTCATTTAGAGATCTATTTTCTAATGAGTGAAGTGGGATGATGTGCTTTCGAAGGATCTGCGGGGGGAAGGGGCGAAGCGAAGATTTCGTTTCGGTAACTAGCCGGTAAGCGTAGGGTCAATGCCGGTAGGAAAGCTGGGAAAGCAAAGGAAGGCCAAGGCAAATAATAAGGAGAAGATAAGGCGGAGGGGGGGGCCAATGCCTCTCTCTCTCTGACTTTCATACGGGATAGGGGAGCCCCGCTCTTAAGACGGGGAGAGGTTAGTTCGCTGTCTCCGTACTACCCCGCCAATCAATAAAGTGCTTCCAAGCGACACCCATCCATATGGGGCTAGGATTGACCCCGCTTCCTTCGGTTAAGGGGCTTGGGGTACAAAGGCAGGTACTTCTTCTGCTGGTACGACACTGTTTTGAAGGATTCCCACTTATCGCATTCATTGGGAAGAAGCGAACACTTATCGCATTCATTGGGAAGAAGGAATTGATTCCGGTGAACCAGGATCTTTCAAATAACACCTTTCATATAATAAAGTAACCAACCCCGAATCAATCACCATGTCGGGTCTAACAACAAGCCGAGCCGGAGTGACATGGATTCATGAATGCCGGCAGGAACACCATAGATCAGTTGCTTAACAAATTGCTCCTCTTTCCGCCCGGGAATAGAGAGAGAATAGTTTGAGATGAACTACTTCGCGCTCTGTAGGATTCGAACCCACGACATCAGGTTTTGGAGACCTACGTTCTACCGAACTGAACTAAAAGCGCTTTCTCAGAATCAATCTCTAATCAGAGAAAAAAGTATCTAAACAACACAGCTATGATTGGGAAATAGATCAACACGGAAAAAACATAGACATGACATAGCTTTTTTCAGTATGTTTTTTATTCGTTAAAGAAAGCAGAAAAGATCGTGCTTGATTAATGAATTGAAGCGGCGAGACCGCCCACACCTGTGTGAGTTACGCGTTCCGTTTTTCATTAATGAAAATGAATCCTCTTTCCTTCACGAAGACTATTGCTGTATCCCGCCTCGGGATGAGTATCCCAGGGACCGGAGGAGCGAAGCCCTATTTCACCACCCGAGCAAGAGTGATTCATTCCCCGGGACCTTACAAAGAGAAGGCACTGCCGCCCCCCATACATAATAGTCGATAAAACTAGCCCTATCTAGCAATGGAGGGAAACATAGCATGTCGCAACAAAAGCTTGATTGAGTCAATCTAAAAAGGGCTGCTGGGCCAGCAATAGAGGAAGGAGCCACAAATGAAAAATCGAAATCGAGAGATGTTTTTTTTCTTACCCAAACCGAATAGAGGAAATGAATGAAAGAACCCAATTCGTGATCCTGTGTTCGGGATAGGGCGATTCGTTCCTTCTCCTTATTATGGTATGGTAAGCGAGTGCCTGCATGATTCTTCCCACTTCATTTGTACCTTCTATAATATAACCAAAAAAAGAGTGGTCATAATTGCTTGAGAAATAGAATGATTTACCTAAATAGGAAACGGCTTGATTGACTGGGCGGAGCGAAGTGATCTGTCAAAACAATGAGATGGATACACGACTACCACTCTTCATTGGAAAGTCTCTGGTTTCATTCCCATCCACTCACTAACCCGAATTCTTGCGGCGAATCACCGCTTGCTTGGAGGCGCTCTCCCTCTTAAGATGAAAGATTTCAGAGCCAACATCGTGAAACCTATGAATCGATGCTTTACTAAAATATGACTAAATAAATGTTTTATATACGTATTAACTTAATGATAGGGCTCTTAAGTTTCGTATAGGTCCTTTTTACATCGACCCTAAGATGGGAGATAGCTTAAATGCACTCTGAAATAGGGAGAGGGGAGATAGAGTGCACTCGACCTTTAAAACGAGGGAGAGAGCATTTATGCTGTCGATAGCTTTTCATCTTTCATTGGGAGAGGGCTTAAATGCACTCGACCTAGTAGATAGAGAGAGAGCTCGACTTCTAAAATAGGGAGAGGATAGTTCGTTATTACATACGTAATAAGACTTCAAAAATTTGGAATGGGAAGAAGAACTAACAGGAACGTGACGAAACGAACAAGAGAGGGCAGGCACTCTTGATAAAAGAAAAGATAGGGCAGGCACTCTTGGAAAAAGAGAAGGTAGGGTTTTCTTCCTAACTTTCATTATTTTATTAAGAGTGCATTTAAGCTATCTCCCTATTCATTAAGTAAGAGACAGAAATTAAGGTTGAGCATTGAAAATAGGTCGCATAAATGAGATTTATTCCTATTAAAATATAAACGTTTTATTAATTGCGCATAAATGAGTAGTGGTGAGATAGATTGATTCCTCTTAAGATTGAGTAAACGCGATTTTAAAGCAATGAAAGATCTCGTGAGCCTGTGAAGCTAAACCTACGTAAGGGCGGGCACTAAGGTATACATTGAAGGCCCCCTCGAAGCCGCCTTAAATTAATGAATATGATTACTTGTATGAGAATGATGAGATGGAAATTCTAGATATTTCGTGGTGGAATGGAGGGCGACCCTGCATTGGCCGTACGGAAGATGCTTCCTTATGACCGAGTAGGGTTGCTCGGGAAAGGGGGGACGCGATATAAAGCAACGGGAACACGAAGATGAGAAGGTCCTGAAGAAGTAGGCCCTTCCTTATTTCCTTTCCCCCTCAGAGGTTCTAAGCTTTATTGATTTTATGTCTCTTTGTCGCGCTCGCTATAGTACGTTAGGGGTAAGTTAGCGGGGTGTATATCCGTATAGTAATACAGATGGCTCCAGAAAAGTCCAGGTCTTTTGGCCCAGGAAAGTCTTGACGTTGGAGAGTTACTTTCCCGGGTCAAGCAAGCCAGGAAGTAAGTAAAGGCCTAGAGGCATTGGACCAGGCCAGTCTTCGTTCCATCCATAAGGCATGGCAAGGTCCTTACACGCACGTTACAGATAGGCCTTTGATACAGTCCTCTCTTAAGGCTGTCAGATTGAGCAGTAATAAAAGGTTGAAATCACGTACGTAATTGATATAGTTTCAAAATCACGTAATTGATTGGTTGATATAGAGTTTCCCCACCCAACCAACTGGCGTTACGTTTTAAAGGACTAGCCCTGGAGTTGGGGGGAGGGGTTATTCTATGTAATATATGAGTTGTTTATTCCATCCATTAGTTGTTTATATATTACTGGGGAGCCTATATATTAATTTCAATTTGATTTGTTGTAGTGGGTTCCTCCGTAACGAGGAGCTGGCTGCTTGGGAAACAATGCTTCCACAATGCTTCTGTAACGAAGTGTTTAGCTTGCTGTGTGGGAACCAAACAATAGTATTGGATCGGCCCCATCTTTTAATTGGATGCAACCGGCCCCGCCCCCTTCTAAAGAATGAATCGGCCGGCCCCAAATACTTCATGTCGTCTATTAATAGGCCCCGCCCCCTTCTAATGAAGCAACGCCTCATTATTCATTAGTAAGTACTGCCCCAATACATTTTGTTATGAAGCGGGTCCCTCCATACTTGAATCTATTCAGAATCGGCCTTGGCCCTTTGATTCTTTGAGTGTAACTGTTTATCTCAGCATTCCATTAAAGTATAAAGGGACCTGCTTTACTTAATTAAGTGCCCCCGGGACCCAAAATTCTTTCATTACATTTATAAGACGCTTATTGAATCCCTCCCATAAGTAAGGCATGCATAAAGAATGTGTGTGGTGGGGGCCCTTTGATACTTTGGTTCTTTAAACCAGAGGATTCTTTCGAAAGGAAGAATTGGAGGGGAAATCTAAGGTATATAGACTGGATTATGGGATGAAGGGATGGAATGATCTTTCAGTCAGTAGGATGGGCCTCCCAATATTCCATTGAAGCAACGCTTCATTTTTAATAGACTTCATTCAAAGGAGTTTAAAGTACCATGGGTCCCGGGATTATAAAGAAACCACACACATTTCCCCCACTTCCATAATAAATCCCTTAATCCCTTAGAACTTGTGAGTGGTCACGCTGAGATCGGGTTAGGAGGTTTGGTTGAGACACCTATCACTTCCAAGCTGAATTTCCCCAGTTGCTTGAGGCTATCTTACCCCTGGGACTTGTCTGTGAAGAAGGTAACTTAGTGGCCATTCTATTAGGTTTTCCACCCAGGTGGCTCTCCTAGGTGAGGGGGCACCTGAACCAGATAGCTGTTGGTTGCTAGGAGTTGATCACCCAGTGCCCTTCACTATAACTGGTTCTTTCGTACCTTCACTCATTCCTTCCGTGGAGAGAAATACCATTGGTTGAGAGTGATTGGAAGGCCCTGACTTGTATCTTTACTCATTCTTCACGGTGGAGGTCATGACCACTTGTTGAAGAAAGTTTGAAATATGGACTCGCTTACATAAGCTTGCGATTAGCATCTCTTAGGCTAGGAGTCTTTTTCTTTTTTAAGGACGAGAATCTTTGTTTCAAAAGTAATCTAGATTCAATTCCATTTGCACCACATGCACTATAGTTTAATCTAGGGTAATTTTCTTTTGATTGCATTATTTTCGTTAGACTTTAGCCTTTTGGATCTTTTCCCATTTAATTTAGTTAGAAGTTGTAAAGAGTAGGCACAATTGCGACCTCCCAGCCCTGTAGGCGTTCTCATAGGTTCAAAGACCTTCCCCCATTGTTTGGAGGGACCCCCGCTCCTATGCTTTCTCCGGCTCGTCGAGTTCCGGTGTCTCCCAGTCCATCTAGCTCGTCCTCATCGGCAGCTAGCTCGCCCCCCTTGAGTCCATCATCCTCGAGTACAAGTACTTCTGGTAGCCAACCATCCACAATGGCCGGCACCAATCGTTCCCCCAACCTCCCGTTCATGGCTAGTTTGAATCTACCCGATTTCACTAACCTCACCAATGATCCTATCGCGCACAATCCCGCTTGGCTGAACATGCCGACCAAGCTTCCTTTCGATATTCCCAAATTCGAAGGGTATGCGGGAGAAGATCCTTCCAACCACGTCATGTCGTTTCATTTGTGGTGTTCATCCAATAGCATCACTGATGATACGATTAGTCTTTGATTGTTCCAGCACACCCTCACTGGGGTTGCTGCAAAGTGGTACATAGATTAGCCTTCTAGGTCTCATGCATCTTTTGAATCCCTTGCGAAGGCGTTCTTAACTTTCTTCCAGCTACCTGCCCGTTACGATGCAGGGGTAGAGTGACTGACTACTGGCCACCAGAATACTGCGACCCACATCATGGACCACATCCATGAGTGGCGTAGGGGCCGTAGTTTGTGTAAAATGAAACTTGATGATTCCATTCTCCTAGATTGGTTCCTTAAGTCTTTACTTTATCCTATCGCTAAAGATGTAGCGCAGTCGATGCCCCAAACAGAAGAGGAAGTCATCCTAACAGCTAAAAAATTCGATCTCATCTATGCCCAGTCAGGGTATTTATACACCGTCATCCCTGATGCCCCTTGCAACCGATCCACTGATCTGGATAAGCCGAGGGCATCCCATGCCGCTGATGGTGTGATCAGATCGATAGCTCATGGTCCCGCCAACCATTTTAGTGGAGCCAGTACATCTTACAACCAAAACCCATATGGTTATTCCATGTATTGTAATCATTATGGGGGACCCAATCCGTCCTATTACCAAAATCCTTACAGGCAGCCATCTATGCCTCAAGGGTATCCTAGTGCCCCCTATGACCCAAATTGCTCGTCTTCTAATTTAGGAGCTAGTACTTCAGGATCTAGTGTACACCCTCATCACCATGGTCCTTCGTGTACCAGTTCCTCATGTGGAGGTGCGAGTTCGTAGTATGGTGGGCCACACCAAAACCCTTATTATCCATTTCCTGGTCCTCCGCCAGTAGCTCTGGCACCTCAAGCTCAAGCACCCCCGGCCCAACCCAATACGGTTAAACCTAATCCTCCCCCGCAAGGCCAAGTCTTTGCGCAACAAACTGCGCCAAATACGTAGAACAATAAGAAAAAGAACGAGGGGAAGAATAAGATTCAAAACCAGAACCAGAACGCTGGGGGCAACCCACCTAATCAGGCTGCTAATGCTGTGGGCAACCAGAATGCCACAAACCAGAACTAGGATTCCACTAATCCACCTGCACAAGAACAGGTAAACTTTGAAAGTACAACCTTTCCTTGTGCAATTTGCGGCTTCCCTGGTCATCGTAGCGAACACTGTCCTTGTGAACCCGAGATCCATCATTGGATGGCTGCTGCAGGAGCCAGTACTAGTACTAGTCCTCTTGCAGGGCAGGGGGGAAATCCGCAGAACCCCCCTATAGCTTCTCAGCCAGCAGTGTTCCAGAACCCCTTCCCAACGCAAGGGGTGGTCGATACCCATCAAGCATCGACTGTAGCTGTTACCCCTAAAGTGGGTAACCCATCTTCCCACAATATTTACCTCCCTAACCCAGACCCAATCATCACGACTTGGGGGCACCCCTTCCACCTCTAGTGACACATTAGTCACCGAACCTTCTCTATGCGAGGACAATGGAAGGGCTAACCCCCTTCTGGGAAAGATAATAATAAAGTACTGGGCGGAAGCCACCATTAATAGGCACTAATGCATTTTCGTAATTATTAAAGCTTTTATGAAGGGGGAGATAACTAGCTGAACTAGCTTAAGGAAGACCGCATTTTTACTTTATCTCTCCAACCTGCCCCAGATATATCCCCCTCTCTGCACAGGAAGGAAACTTCATTTCTCTCCTTCTCCCTCTCCATCTAGTGACTTATTTACACAATGGCAGAGCACTTCCATTCCTTTCCATCTTTGCTCCTACTCTTACCCGAACGAAGTAATCCGCGATGCAAGTATGGATAAATCCACGCTATGACATCAATCATTCACTCACTGTTCGCTGGAGCAACAGGGGTGGCGACAATCGGAATGGGAGGGAAGGTGGAAACAACCAGAACGAGAGCGGAGGCGGTGGCAACGACGAGTTAGTAGAAGCAACACAGACCATCTACCGCCTGCCCCGCTGCTCACTGCCTTTTCCTTGCTCTACACCTGGCTTAGTTCGATCCACAAACCCTGCGTTACGGAGGGAGGCTTCAGTTGGCTTGCTTAACAAGGAAATTACTTGGGCTGATCGAAATATATCACGTGGTTTTCTCCCTGAGCCCAATGAGGGTATCGTTTGCCTGTAGAAAGAGGTGCAGTGATTCAACTTACAAACCTCCCATTACTGTTACCACTGACCGGACCTGGACAGATAGATACACTCCCTTGGTCCTTAAACTCCTTAGGAGCATCCTTACTTCCTTGGGATCCTCAGATTCATACCTCCACCTTGGCTGGAATTAGCCTTTGGAAACTATGCCTCATCAAACTACTCCATCCCTACAGCCGGGGGAACTTAACCTCCTCCTTGGGACCTTCTTTATTCCTTGAGATCTTACACTCTGCCTTTGGGCCTTCCTTGGGAACCTCAAAATCATACCTACTCCCTTACCCTATGAATTCTGAACGATCCTTGCCTTATGAACGATCCTGCCTACCCTTTACCTCTGAACGAGCCTTCCTACACTTACCCTACGACCAACCTTGCCTTCCTAACCTTGCCCTACCCCTTGCCTTCCCCTTTACATACGCTTTCTGTTCACCATTGTGTAAGTTCGTAGCCAGAACCCGAGTGTGCGAGTGAGGTGGGTCACCAATTAACCCGAAAAACATTATGGCATGATGTGTTACCAATGACCGGACCTGCGCTTAGACAATGACCTCGAGGAGACCTAACCTCCTGACTCATCTGCCTTGGGTACTGCTACAAATGAATCCATCAACATCTAATAGCTATCAATGAATCTTGTACCGGCCGGACACTCATTAGGAATTATAAACTACTGCCTTAGGAATTTTCATTTGAATAGACCTCAGAGACCTTTACCCTTTAGGACCTCACATCCTTCGTGTACCCATCCACCTTATGACCTAGACTTGTTAGCAGCCCTAGAGCACTTCCTTCATGAATGCTTAGAAGGTACCGCTAGATACTTGGATGGGAAGGATTTAAACAACTTTACCTTTATTTTCTTTACTTAAGTGCATTATCTGTTCCAACAGACCTTTACTCAATACTTGCCCACCCTATAAGAGAATAGATTGAGTGCTTTACAACCTATGCACTTCTCTTATAACCACCGATCGGATAATGGTAGAACTTTTAGTAGCATGCTCCTGCAGGATTATTGTCTATTAGCTGAAAGGGTTGGTTTCCCTTTAGGCAGATATCGTACAGAACTTCAGCTTTGTTCAACTGCCGGATGACTTGGATTATGGTCCATCAGAGCAACCTCGTTAGATGGGGATGGACTTCTTACCTAGAATATGATGCCCAGACAGCCAGACAACCAGGATATGCTTCGATAACACTTGCCTTTAGGAATCTTAGGATGTACGGGGCTTCTATTTATCCTTTACCCTAATACTTTACCCTTCTTATTGGTTATTACCTTCTCGGTATCGTGTGTTACCGCCGAGGAGGAGCCTATATTATGGAATTAGCATCCACTGCAGAGACCTGTCTTTCAGGTTCATGTCTCCTTATAAGTTACCCACCTAGACTTGTTAGTTCTAGACCACTTTAGGAAGGAATTTATTGCCTTAGTGTGGAGGCCCACTTTCCCTTTCAGAACCGGATCCCCTTACCTCAGGAAGAAAAAAAAGGTTATCCCTTTTGTGTCACGAGGAAGGGGAGGAAAAAAGTAGTTAACTAAACTCTAGCTTTATCTCTGCTAGCTCTCCTTCATTGGATTGTTCGTAGTTTCAATACTGGTTGAGGCAAGAAGGATACCCTCGGATAGGCAAGAATGAGATCATGGTTCATTCAGGGGGTGTGTTGAGCATGCTTTCATGCATTACCTGTACTCACCCCCGGTTCAGGAGGCCCTAGCAACGAACTGTTCTAATCTCTATACGGAAGGACCATCCAAACAAAATATAAGCCTAACCGGGGGTAGCCCCGATGGAGCGGTGGGAAGCTAGACGTTTCTACCTCTCGGCTAATCTACCGACTACAATTATAGACCTCCCGGGGGCCTGGGGGATCTCCTGTCCTCCCACCCTAGCCTAACTTCGTTGAACTCGAGAAAGTAGTTGATGGAGCTATATCAAGTAGTTAGATTGCCTAACCTATTATCGGGGGGAATGAAACCCGGATAGCCTAGAGGAAGTTAACGTTATCCGGGGGTGGGGGATGGAGCCTAACGAGGAGCTAGCTACCGGGGGTGAAGGCTGGAGAGTTTAGTGAAGGAGCATCCGACCATCCAAAGTTACTTTCATCCGAGGGCAAGGAGAACTAAATCAATATTTCCCTCCGCGGCATATGGGGAAACTAAATCTATTTCATTCCGTGATTTTATGGAGGAACTAACCCGTTCGTTGACAACATGGGGGAACTCATATCAATCTATATCATTTCGTGTTTCGATGACAATGGGTGGGATGTCAAGCCAGGTCAATGCGTATGGTGGATTCGTTGGTCTTGTTTCGCAAAGCATAATCGCCGGGTTGGTCTCGCCTCGGATTGTCAGGTCTAGCCTCACGTTCTAGCGTCACGTTCTAGCCAGGCATCAAGCAATCCGTCTGTCCATCCGTCCGTCGGTGTCAAGTTCTTCATCGGAAGTTCACAAGAAGAGGTCGACGGGTATCAATCGAGATCAACGGGTATCAAGCGAGAGAGGTCAGGCAGGTAGCAAGATAGAAGATCTCAGGGAAAGAGAGAAGAGACGGGCAGCAATAGAAAGACGGAATCAGTTCGAAGGGAGCAAGATAGAGATCAGCAGGCAGTCGGGCCGAAGGATCGGTGGTTGGGTTAGTCGAGCGAAGCAGAATTGTTGAGTCGTCTATCCACACGTTCTAGCGTCACGGTCTAGCCTCCTCGCAAGCAAGCCATCCCGTTTCTGTTGGACCAGTTCCGGTGCTCCTTCCTTTCCCTTCCGTCCGATCACCTCACCTCCTCCTTCCGTCCCATCAATCCGGTACTTCAAAGAAAAGGGTTCATAGCAGTCCCGACTCACTACACTAAGTGCATTAATTCCTCAAGAGGTCTAGGGATAACCGGTCTAGTTCTTCAGGCGGGTAGGTCTATTCCTAGAATGCAGTGGGTTTTATGGGTTCTAATGGATGAATCATCATCGTATCGTAAAGGCTCCCTCCTCTGAAATCCAAGTGGTAATAGTGTTACCTAGATCCATCTGTCAGCAAGTGTGATGGCGGGTCAGTCTGTCTGTTCATGCTGTCTGGAAGCTCGTCCAGAAGCTTTATTGTAAGCTGTCCATACGACGAGTAAGTGTGGGGCATTCATTCTTCAAGTGAGATAAGTCGTAAGGTTAAGCGGGTGGGTAGAAGGCAAGTGCTAGTTCTTGGGTAAATTGTGTGGAACCAACAAGGTAGGGGGTTCTAATAGTGCCTACCCTACTTTGATTCTTGGCTGAGGGGTACCCGGGGCATAACTCCATCAACTAGGGTTGAAGGGAGTAAGAGGAAGGGTAAGGTTGTATGAACCGGTCCTGACCTGATAAGAAAAGGGTAAATAGTAAGAGCAGTCCAAACTAAGTTATTAATTCAATGTATAAGGCTACAGGTCTAGTTCGTTCTTGCAGGTGGGAGTTGGTAGTTTGGTACCAAGGGAAAGGCTAGGGGATGAAAGGGTTAATAACATGTCTCCCCTACGTATTCCTTAAATAAATGGGTTCTGGCTTTATATATGCTGCTGGATAATAACTATTGTTCCGAGCGTTGCCTGGCCGGATACGATTCAATCTTACCTACTGCTTGAGACGAATAGCCTTTACCTTATTAGTGCCTGCTATCCTGTTTTCTTTACCTTTAACTCATTACAAAAATTTTTTGTTGAACCCGGCTGCTTGCTGCTTGCCTTACCTCTATCGAACTCCTGATCTTATATCGACCCCCTCGAAACACCTCACGAAACAGCCATTTCCCCCTCGCCTCCACAGTGAGATCACCCAGAGAAGGTCGAAGGTAAGTTTTCTATTTCCCCCCCCACCACGTCCCCGATAGGGACTAAAATATGTTGGCCGTCAATCAATCAAACGCAAGCAGGACTGGAAGGTTCTTACCCACACGAAAGCAAGCAGGTCAGTATAAACAACCAGCGGTTGACCCAGAAGCGTAAGAGGCAGGCGGCAGATAAAAAGGCTAGAGACATAACCGGACTTTCTTTCTAACGCCTTACCTTAGCGTAATTACATATATAATGAATGACTGGAAGAATTGCTCGATTTTCTACTTAAAGCTCTTCTTTTGGTCGAGCTTTAAGTAGAAAATTGAGGAAGAACAAAGAAAGAAATAAAGTCAATTCCTCTCCCATAACGGTCGAGCCTGCTTGCGCATCCTCGCTCTCTCTTTGGTCGAGCGAGTCACTTAACGTCCCTCACCCTCTGCGGGACGAGCCTGCTTTACGCACCGATCAATTCTTTTCTAAATTCTTCGATTGCGTAATTACGTAGATAATGAATGACCGGAAGATCGGGCGTCAGTCGAAGGAGAATGAAGTGTCTTGTTTAGTGAAAACGCCGCCCAAAGTACTTCTACGAGGTAGGTCACCGGCGTCAGTATACTAGAAAGGCTACAGAGTTTCACCCTTCGACTCACACCGAATCTAGTGTTATGACATAAGAATGAAGAAATGGACTTTTAAATCAGTCCGCCCTGAGTGTCAGTCAGTCCTGAGTGATTGATCGATTGAGGGGAATTTTGTGCGGTGTGAAAGGTTTAATGCCTACTGTATCGGAAAGAATGCATCGGATGGATGCCCGGGCATTGAGAGGGAAGGACGCTTCCAAAGAAGCGCTCTTTGAGGGGAATAAATCAGATAGAAGAGATATAGAAGCGCGCTCAAGACCTTTCAGGACCTTCGTTATCGTTAGAAGGGCAGGACCGACCTTACTTACCGCCTTTCAGTACTTTCTATCTTTTAAAGGAGGTGGGGGACGGGGAACGCAAGTTCTATTGGATGGAGGATTGGGAGGTGGAAGAAAAATGGCGAGGTGGGGGGGGCCTCGAATACTAGGGGTGGGAGTGGGATTTCGGAGTATCTGTGCGAGCCGTATGCGGTGAGAGTCGCACGTACGGTTACGGGGGGGGGTTAACGTCTATACGTATAGTGTGGTGGCCTACCCCATTTGTTCCATGATCTATGGGTCTACTGGAGTTACCCACTTCGATCAATTAGCCGAGATTTTGACCGGATATGAAATCACTTCGTTCGGTGCTCGATCTGGTGGTATTTTTTTGGGGATTCTCTTTATCGCTGTAGGATCTTTATTCAAGATCACTGCAGTTCCTTTTCGGGCGGCTGTAGGACGGCCGCCTATGGGTGGTACCGCTGCCGACAGATTGCGGCCAATCCTACTGGCTGGAAAGAGGGCTGGCTTATCCGAGAGCGCGTGAGACTCATCACTACCTCGTAAGGGCGTTGAGACCATAGCATGTTACACGAAAGCGTCGCTTTATCCCTCCCTCCATAGTGTTGTCACACAGCCGCCCGCCGAGAAGAGCCGCTCGCTCCATAGTGTTGTCACACAAGATAAGCACGCCGCCTGCTGGCCGGGCGAATCGAAGTTCTCTCCCGGTCAACCGTCCACCCAGTTAAGTGCAAACACAGTGGAATCACGCTTAGCGAACGCTCGCTGCTGGCTGGTGTGCCTCCTGCCCGTCGACGAGGAAAGAGCGACAAGGTTCAGATTCGAAATGATTACTGCTTGCAGCATGGGAGCTGATTACCCAACAACTCTCTGGGAACAATGGAAAAAAGGATATCCCGATAACGGAAACCATAGGGGCTGTATCGGCGAGATCCAACGGTGAACAACTAGATTCCCCAGAAGAAAACCCCGGCTGGAAGTCTGAGGACCTTTAGTACCCCCGAAAACACCTCCCCAGCAGCCAGCGCTTCGCGCCAAGCAAGACCGCGTCCCTTCATCCATTCAATTCAATAGGGCCTTTTCATTCCAATTCATTCCAATACGTATGGGGCCAAGCGAAAGTGGAGAGGGGTAGGTGCTTGTGGGGGAGGCTGCCCCTCGGCTCGGGAGGGAAGGGTATAACCTCGAATATGATCAATTCCTTTCCTTCCTATAAATAAAATAAAAGAAATAGGGGGCTCCATCCCTACCTACCTAGAAAGGAGGATAAAAAAGCAAAGCGCATCCGGACGGATCTATCTGACGAAAATAACTCACTGAATAGATGATAATTATTGCATGCCTATCATTATGCATATATATATATATGTTTAATCATATACGTATGTCGATAGAAGATATCTCTAGGCATATAGAGATTCTATATATCCATATTATTTATCTCCAGATCTATCTAAGGATAGATATATGTATCACGAATAGTTCGTTTCTATCCCCGCCCCGGACGGGACGGATAGAAAAAAGATCGAATACGCAGCCTTCCGAATGGAACGTTTTATTATCCGTCCGAAAGAACGCATAGCGTTCCCAAATGCTGCTCCCCTTCCCTCTTTCCCTCCCCCCTTCCCTCTCGCTTTGCTAATCTTATTCTCCCGGAGAAAAGCCCAACCCTTCTAGCTCAGGCAGGTAAGTAAGACCTTTCAGGACCTTCTCTTCCCCAGCCAGGCCCGTGAAAAAGTGGGCTTGCAACACCAGCCAGGGAAAGGCAGCGAGGCGCTTCCTGCTTCGCCTCTCGCTCGTTGGACACTGCTGCTTTGCCCGCAGGATTAAGACCAAAATAGCGTACGTAGCTAGCCGCCAGTGACCCTTCCAATAATGAATGCTCCGTTTTGAACGAATAAAGCCACCAGCGCCAGGCAGGTATAGGCCCTAACCGCCCGCCAAAGGTTATCCCTCCCTTTCTCGCTCGGATGAAAACGGGAGATCTATAGGTCCTGAAAGGTCTTACCTGAGCTAGCTAGAAGGGTGGGTTGGTTATCCCAACCCAGAAGACCTTGCACTGTATAAAATAGGTCCGCCTTTCCCGAATGGGAGGGAGGGCCTTGCTGCTATTTATCACCCGTGTACACCAGGGGCGAGTTGTAGAGCCGCTCGCCCGACCATCGGGAGGGCGTCTTGACGACACGAAGACCAACGGGACCATAACCCGATACCCCAAAAGACATGAATAACTCCATAACAATGTTCCACCACTACTTTAGCCCACTCATTTAAAGTAGTAAGGTAAGCGCCTACTTTCGTTATAGCCTATTTTATTCGATGGCGGCCCGTTGGTCTTCGCGTCTAAAGGTCCTCGCCCTCCCGATGGTCTTTAGAGCGTTAACCTCGCTCCTTCCCCGATGCGAGAAAGGGCTTAACGCTCCTCAAATTTTATACAGTGAAGGTCTTCATTCGTCAAGTATGGGCCATTCAAAGACTGGGGCCATGAAAAGATTTCCCTGGGGCTATTAAAGGACCTCCCTGGACTTGTCTGGAGGGATATATTTGTCTCACTCAGTGCTGTACCACGCTAACTCAGCCACTAACGACTGCCCTAGTTCGCGCTAGAAGGATATGATAAGGAGAGGACACAACACCTTAGAACGCGCTCAGGTAAGATCCTTACCTTCTAACTCAGGTAAGTAATAAATAAAAAAGATTTCTTTTCCATTGAAGAAGAAAGGAGGTGGCCTGCAGTGTGATCTGAAGGGCGAAGGGAAAACGCTTCCCGAGGGAGGGATTACGAGATATATCCCCGTTATTGACCCACCCCCCCCCGCTGCACTGGATATCCTTATTTATCCAGGGCTGGCTGAAGACCCTGAAGGCCTTCGGCCTCCCTCCGCTCTGCGAAGTGCTGAAGCTTTCTCTTTATATTATAAGGAAGAATCCCATATTGGCCGGCCCGGGAAAGCGCTGGCAACAACGGAAGGGAGGGGTCCATGTAGCTGCTGCGCCCATACTGACTGAGCAGCAGGTTTGGCATCTACTACGGCCACTTCAAACGCGTCAAACCGCCTGCTCTGCTAGACAGCGTGTGGAATGGCTGAGAGCGGACCGGACCTTTTGGATATATAATCCGAGAGAGTAGAGTTACGGAGCCGTATGATGGAAAACAACTTTCACGTTCGGTCCAGGGAGCACTTTTCTCGTAGATAATTTATCGTTCTCCCTCGTGTGGCAAACTTCTGCTTGCTGAGCGAACACGAGTTAACAACTCGCTGGGCCCTAAAACCCCTATTCTCCCGAGCCCCGAAGAAAACCCCCCTCCCCCTCGGACTCCATATCTCTCTCGACTCTATATATGTGGGCACCTGATATCTATGAGGGTTCACCCACCCTGGTTACAGCATTCTTCTCTATCGCACCTAAAATATCTATTTTTGCGAATATGTTACGTGTTTCTATCCATAGTTTCTATGGAACTACATTGCAACAAATCTTCTTTCTCCGCAGCATTGCTCCTATGATCCTAGGAGCACTGGCCGCCATGGCCCAGACGAAAGTAAAAAGACTTTTAGCTCATAGTTCGGTTGGACATGTAGGTTATCTTCGTACCGGTTTTTCATGTGGAACCATGGGAGGGATTCAATCACTACTAATTGGTATATTCATCCATGTATCAATGACGATAAATGCATCCGCCATAGTCCCAGCATTACGGCAAACCCGTGTCAAATATATCGCGGATCTGGGCGCTCCAGCCGGGACGAATCCTATTTTGGCTATTATATTTTCCATTACTATGTTCCCATACGCAGGAATACCCCCGTTAGCCGGCTTTCGTAGCAAATTCTATTTGTCCTCCGCCGCTTTGGGTTGTGGGGCTTACTTACCAGCCTTGATGGGAGTAGTTACTAGCGTTATAGGTCGTTGGGCGGCCGGAAGGTTGCCTGAGTCAGTGTGGGGGACGGACCGAAGGCAGTTCTCCGTGCACCGGACACGTAGCTTACCAAATAAGTTGCGACACGGATGGGAACGCATGCTACGAAAGGTCCTGAAAGGTATGACCTTTACCTGAGCGCGCTCTAGATTATTGATTCTATCTCTAGTTACCGAATACGAGCTTCTAGGGCGGCCTGCCTTACAAAGCCTTCGTCAATTCAGAGTCTATTTAAAACCAAACAGAGACTATTTCAATATTTATATTACTGTGTCCCCTCCTTTCATATTCTTATCCTTATCGCGCGAACTAAGGCAGTCGTTAGATGAGTTAGCGAGGTTACCCCTAAGACAGATATATCTTTCTATTCCACCACTACTTTAGCCCATCAAGAAAAGTCGTTCGGTGTATACTTCGTTACATAAGTCATAGCAAAGCCCTTACACACGTTATAGGCGGACCTATTTGATACGGTAAGGCCATTCGTAAGGTCCTGAAAGGACCTTATTTTTCGCTCTGCGAAGGTAAGGTCCTTTCAGGTAAACCCTGAGCTCTGCTCAGGCAGGTAAGGTCCTGGTCTTACCTTCGCTAGCTCTGCGAAGGTAAGGGTATCTGATGCATCAACCATCTACTAAAGATCCTTACCTTCGCAGAGCTCAGACCTACCTTTCATATCTTCCCGAACTCTAACTCTTTGAGGGGAAGAAATCAAGGGCCAGGACCTTGTACGAGTCCGCAATCACTGCACGAGATGAACCTGGGTTTGGTGAATCAAAGTTGGCCCTAGGTGTAATAAGACTCCCAGTTACAGCGCGCGATCGTATACCGAGGTGCTCCCCGCCGGTTGCTTGCTGGGACGACGCGAGCCAGCCGGAACTCGAGGGTCCCCGCCCGTGAGGGTACCCTCGAGTTCCTTGGATCAATTAAGAAATATGGAGAAAGGGACAGAGGGAATTACCCATATTATCGGGGACGGGGAACGAATTGACATCTCGATGTGATACAGCCTTTTTTTTTCCATTTGGGTTGGGAAATAACGGCGAAGTCCATCCGGGGAAAACCGTCCGATGAATAAGAGCATAAGCGCCAATGGCGCGCGAAGCGCATGCGGAACGGGCGCGGAGAAAAGAGAAAGTGCCGCCAGGCAGGCCCCCAGAGCCCCCTCCCTGGCCGCGCTTTATGGGCCCAAAGCAGTGTTTTCCGCCAAATGAATGAAGGATTTGGGGCTTACTGCTATGTAGCATTACGATTCGTATTTCGATTTCTATCTATAGATAGATAGATATGAATGGGAATCTATATTGATCCATCTATTGGGATATATCTTATATTCAGATACATGGATATCTTTCCATATATAGTAATACAATAACGTGTAATTCTGATCTGTTTATGATCTAAATAACTGCGCTTAGCGCCCCCGCTCATTGAACGGCTCTGCTGCAATGGATGGCAGAGGGTCCGTAGTACCCTACCCCGAAGGCCGGGGGAAGCACTGGAGTGATCCAGTAGCCGGGAAGGGGCCTGATTTATAAGTGCCTACTGCTACACTTGGCTCTACACATTTACAGAGCTAACCCCTGTCCATCGGATGTGTCCGGCAGGGTTCAGGGGGGGGCGGGCTTAAATCCTCCTTCCTTGTGAGTGAATCTCTAGATGCATGGCTTTTTGAACGGACAAGGGGGGCCAGAGCGAAGCCTCTGGAATACAAGATCCTTACAGCTGCCATCAAGGCCTGAGTTACCTCTTAGGTATGGAGCAGTGTTCATTCGTTCATGTGTACTCCCCGACAGAGTCGTTAGCCTCGTTCGTAGATAATTTGGATGCCCCGCCTGTCATGGAGAGCGGAGCATGCATGGAAGAGAGGGAGCCTCCCTCTATGAATGAATCGGGACCGGGTGGCCTCTAGCCTTTATTCTATATAATAACCATCCTTTCCATCTCAATCATGACCATATAGATAGCGAGCGGCGCCCCGGCCCGACTTACACTTACGTGACTTACTTACTGGCTTTCAATACGTTACACCTAGCTTTCAATACGTTACGCCTAGCCTGCTAATACGTTAGTTATACCTAGCTTTCAATATGCTACGCCTTTCAACACGTTACGCCTTACCTTACCTCATATTTATTCCCTCCCCTCAAATAAAAGAGTTAGAGTTCGGGAAAATAGAAAACATACCTTACCTGAGCTATGCGTAAGTGACCTGAGCTATGCGTAAGTGACCTGAGCTATGCGATCGATTTAAGCTTAACGCCCCCTATATATATATCCATTACAATGTTTTATCAGTGCCTTACGAACCATCAGTGCATGAATGGATGGATGTTTGGTCCCCTTTCCTGCAGCATCAATAGGTATCCTTTCCTGCGGCATCAATTGGTTTCCGATGCCATTCCTTACCTTCCCTTCCCTCTCTTTCTACAAGCTCCAACGTCATTCTGCCCACCCTCCCGGTTAGGGGATAAGAAGGCAATCTTCTAGTGTATTCTTTAAGGAAGGAATGCTTGGGACTCTCGAATAGGCAAGGATGCATCCCCTCTAGTTGCTGGGTATCGATATCGATCGTAAACCGGGTGGCATGCTAGGAAAGAAGCTATGTCTGCTTATAAGGTTAAGATTAATTACGATTTGAAACCGCTCTTATAAAAGTTATTAAAAGCTACCGGGTGCGTCTGGTTTGCTTAGTAAAATGCTCCATGTCCGTCGTGTGTCTGGGTTTATTCCTTATATATGTTCTATTTTGACGCCTACCGGAGCTACCCCTTTATCGCTCGTTTACGGAGCTGAGGCTGTATTACCATTAGAAGTCCTAGTACCTTCACTTCGTGTATCCCTACATGACCCTATACCAGATGAAGAACATAGGACTGCACGGTTGATTGAGCTAGAATCTATTTACGATAAATGCTGAACTGCCTTAACACATTCGTATCTATCATAAGCATGTTGCTAAAACTTACAATAAGAAAGTTTCACCTCGATCATTTGCAGTGGGAGAAATGTCCCAGAGTTATAAAGATGAAAAGAAACCTTTCTCTTGTAGCTCCTAGCACAAAGATATCACATCATGTCCAGTCATCCCATCCATTTATTCTAAGCAACACCCAAAAGTATTCACCCAGACTTGTGTACCTCAGCTTGCTTTACATATTGTCCCTATTTATGACAAAGGAAAAGGGGCTGTAGTAAAGAGTCCTATTCTAAACCTGATGGTTTACCCTTTTTCTGGTGGTATCGAGCATGAGCTTCAAGGTCCCATGACTTAAGAAGAGCTTGCTATTATTCTATCCTTTAATCCGAGTAGCCTTGGTGAGTACCATATGGTAAATGCTGAGACCATCAGAACCGATTAGTAAGTTCTCTCTCATATATCTAGTAGATTTAATCCTTTTCTTTATGGTCGCATTGCAGCCATTAACCCCATAGATTGGGACTCGGGGCATGATCCTTCATCTCCTGCATCCCCATTTACATCCTTTTAGTACCCACTCTTTCCTTTTCTTAGAACCTTTTAAGTGCTTCTCCATTTCTGAGAGTCGGCCCTTATTATTTGTTCCTACTGAGCTTCCTGCCTATATTTAAGAGTTATTATCTACTTTAGAGTTTGCTAGTTATCCTTGCTCACATGACTTAGAGCATCAGGTCACACTATTCAGAGAAAGATTCCTTATCCTCCCTTACCACCTTCTTTGCCTCATCCTATCACTTTATAGCCTGGCAAAGAATAAGGTCCTTACATTAATGCGATGGGTGTATTTTGATCTGATAGGGATCTTCTTCTCATTCTTGGGTCATATCCATCTCTTTTAGACCCTACACTTGGGGCATGCTTCGGTCCCCCTTCGCCACCAGGGCCCTCCCTTTTATTTGACGCTTCCTTGAGATTAACTACTCTCCTATAAAGAATCTTTGCCTAGCTGTTGTGTTTACCACTCAGAGACTCTGACACTACATGTTAGGACAAGAGTCCCATGTTATCTGTAAATCTGATCTTCTCTGTTATCTCATGTCCAAACTAGCTTTATCAGATCAGGCAGCTAAATGGATCCTATTGTGTTAGGGATTTTATCTTCACTTTATAGCGCAGAAGTCCCTCAAGGGACAAGTCATTGTCGACTAGTTAGCTGACTCTGCTATGCCTGATTCCCCATCAAAGATCCTTCGCTTCCAAATGAGAATGTGGTAGAGGAATCTTTGAAGAGGGAAGGGATCCGTAGTTGAGTTATTTCTTTCATTTCCCTCGTCGTTCTGTGCTGTGTTCTTGGTGCACCCTTTGCGGTATGAGCGTGTGAAGCACCCAGCAATTAGCAAGCAATTGCCCAAGTGATCAGGCCTGGGCCAGCGTAACACCTACCGAGAACCAGCGGAGCAGCCGGGAATGAATCGATACTCGTGCTTTAGGGAGAACCTTGCCCTCACGTAGAGCCCCATCCCTAGGCGGGGAATTTAGTAGACTGGTCGCTGACCTGGTCTTCGACTTATTTTTCCCCGCAAAAGAAAGCCTCGTCCTTATAGGGGGACGAGAGGCACATAAAGCAATTGAAGAAGGTAGGTCCCTTTTGCGGGGCCCTACCCAGATGGCTTTATGGGCTTGGGGATATAAGTATCGTATATAAATGTATTTGGCTCTGCTTGCGGGCTTGCATTAATGATGCAAGCAGTAGATTCAGCAAAACGATAGCGAAGCAAGGGGGAAGCAAAGCTACCGTGCCGGGGTGGGGTTAACGAAGCAAAGCGATAGCGAAGCATAGCCGGTATTTCACTTCGTTCTGTTCCGGCTATGTTTACCGGCAATAGCTTGCAGGTATAACCAGAAGAGTGAAAAGGTGCGTAGCCGCTTTCCTGACGTAGGAGGGTAAGTAAAAGAATCGTTGTCGGATAAGTGTCGGCGAATATCACGGCTAAACGGCGAATCGAGCGGCGAATTTAAGAAGGGAATTTAATATTACGGATTTATCTAGGGTGGGATGGAAGGAAGGCAAAGCCGTCATATTGTCATAGAAGGGACCCGCTGTTCGCCCAAGCCGCTATTGAGGCTGCATCTCAAAGATTGATCATTCGACAAGCCCAACAACAATCATATTGCCATTAATGACGGGAGTTGCCCCTATAATATAATAGTAGGGGGCTTGTTCCTATGTGAATAGAGGACAAAGGAAGGTGGGTCTCAAAACGTTCCCTCCCCTCCCACACACCCCGTTCCCATTTGACTAATTGTATCTAGGGACCTTTCATTCCCATGCCGTAGGGGCGGCGCTAAAGATACAGTTTGGCATTTCCCCATGCTTGCCGTGGTAGGACGGTTCGAACGCAGATCGATTCCGCGCTATAGCTATATGGGGTTTAGATCTAGAAGTAAGCCCAATGGATGGTACAGTCGTCCGCATATCTAGCGTATTTAATGCTAGGATCCTCATAAGACTAACCATTTCCACATCAATTGAGTTTCGGTAGATGTTGGCGAGGATGGGTGAGACGATCGATCCCTGCGCAATGCCAACCCTTGAGTTAGTGTATTCATTACCTTCGACGCTATCGAGACCTTCAGGAATCTGTCCACCAATTGCTGGTTCATCATTAAGAAATCTTATTAACTGATCCAACAGCTTGTCATGCGGGTTCCATAGTGTAAAAGCATTTCACCACGTCTGCATGAATTAGAGTGATAGTACCTTGACAGTTCTCCAGCATGTCCTTAAAGGCAGTGTGACAACCTTCAAAAATGTCTTCAAGTGGGCCCCAGGTTCAAAAATGTGTTCAAGTAGCAGTGGTCATTGATTTAAAGATTCTATTGTCTCTTGGGTTGGGGATAGTTAGGGGCCGGGCGGGCGCATCGGAGAGGATTCAGATTCATCATTGTCTATCCTCCTCCAAGAAAAAAAGTAGATAAGACTTATATACTATACTTTTTTGATCCCTTATATACCCAAATCACTTTTTTTTTGAACCAAAAACCGTACATATTGATGAGACATAACGGCGGCATGTACTATTCTTGTTGGTTCGGGTCCAAAACGAAGAATCAGAAGGCATCTCTAGCGGTTCAGTTCAGATAGGGTGCCTGAGAAGGTGTTTGGAGAGGGAAGCTCGGGCTGGTGGTCTGTCTCTTTCGACTCTTATTGTGCTTCTTCTAGCTTTCCATCATTCTTCATAGAGAGAGACTCCAGTCTCATTGCCTATGGAAGGTTAGGTGGTCGCACAGCCTTTACATCAACCTTTATCTTTATTGATAGCCCGGTAGCAACACGCCGATCTTCTTCAATCTGCCTTACAATAGTAGAGAGTGTAGTGGAGGTTGTGTGACGGAAGACGTTGAAATGCACCATGCTATGCTATTGCGTTTTGCTCTTCGAATAAGTGCAAAATCCGCTTATTACTGATTGAGAATAGACTCCTCATTAGTAAGGGAGGTTTATTTCACAAGTATTAATCCCTGCTTCCCTCCTCTTCGATCATTGCCCCATCAACTACTACTACTTTGGCATAGTCTGGGGGCTAGCCAAACACCCTGTACTAAATATCCCTGTCTCACACCTTAAAAACTGGACACAACTAGCTAGAAAGAGAATCTTTTTTCCGGGGTTGGATAGAGTGGTGGCGGTTCACTGCAGTCCGGCGGGATGATTCTCTGTGAAAAGCAATATGGAGTACTACCTTGATCTGCCCCACTACTTAATAAAAGAAATAAGGCTCGCTTGGTAGAGTTGGCTGCGCTGTTCACCTTGCAGTGAGCGCTAAGATCACTAGGCTCCGATCCAGTCCAGGGTCTTATATGGTCCTTGGGTGGAAACGACCCAACAACACCTGTCGAACCGCATACTCCCGGGTTCTCACAACGACCGATTCATTCGCCCATACTGGATCAGCCAACTCAAAGAGCCATGACCACGGAGGCCGGCCGGAAGCCACCGATCTGTAAGCTGGCAAAGCAAATAAGACCAGAGCGAAGGGGTTCAGTCGCAGCTTTACATTCTTCCTGCCCTCTTTCAATTCCGAGTGCTTCCCACCCCAACTATGGAGACATTTCGAGTCATTTGCCTAGGTAGGCCTAGGATGAATTCAATGAGAATGAGATTGATTGATCACTATGAACGGGCACTCTCCTTTAAGTCCCCCAGTTTCAAGCTTGGCTCTAAAAGAAAGGATCAGGGGCGGCCACGCCCATTGATTGACAATCACTACCGATCCTATCCGGGAAAGGCAGTATGGAAGGTGTGGTCCCTCTTTTCTCTTGCCAGGCGGGGAGTTAGGGAAAAAGACATAGTGTAAAATTATATATTGGTTGGGGGGTGAGCTATGTCCCAGTGGGGTTTTTGGGGGCACTAAACTAAACGAACGGAACCGAGGAGGAGTGAGCATGGATTGCTATTGCTAGAGGGAGGGACGGATGGAAGATTAGTTACAGCCTTTCCTTTGAAGGTCTTAAATAACTATAAGAGAACCTGGAAGAGCGTGGTCTTAAATGTTCTATGCCACATAAGTGTAAGATAACCACTTAAAGAAGATATATTGATTATTCCCGCTAATGAATAGAATAGCGAATAGCCTCGTAGCGCATCAACTTCGATACATCAATCGCCTATAACCCTTCCCGCCTTTGATACATCAATTCCCGCCCTTGATACATCAATTGCAATAACCCTTTCTCACCCGCCTTCATACATCAATTGCAATCACCCTCTACCAGCCAGTTGTACTCATTCTCACTAATACCAGAGCACCCTCTATCAGCCAGCACCCTCTACCAGCTAATACCAGCCGCTCATCTATATTCTAACGCTCTAAGGCCAGCTCTTTTCTCCTTCTCACCTTCGCTAGAATAGAGAAAAGGAGATATTTATTAAGACCGCCTGCTGAGCCGGAGTGGCTTCTGGTCATGCGAAGGAGCACATTTCATCAGAAGAAGGAAGAATAATTATCAGGAAAGGTGCGAAGCCGCTTTCCCAACATAGGAGGGGAAGGAAGGAGAGGACTTCACTTCTAAAACACTGACTCATTTTAGACCCCGGAGTATTCCGAAAAAGGAGTGGATCGAGGTTTTCCGCTTCTTCTGTCTCCCTAAGCACACGCTTGCTTATGAGCAGAGGCGTTCGCTATCCTATTGATCCCTCCCACCAATGTGATCCCTCCTAGTTCAGACATATAGACTTAGTTCGTTGTTTCAGTTTGCTGAGTTTCGAAAGAAGTCATGACATGAAGTCACTAGCTAATGCTTTTGAAAGCCCAATAATGGTTCATAATAGGGGCCGCCTAAAGACTGATCAATAGGCAGGATCCTGGGCCTTGATAGTTTACCATTACTCTACCCCGCTTCAGTGCTTTTCCGTTCGCTTTCCTTGGCCAACCTCCTCCCTCCCGTTAGTCCATTAAGCAAGGTAAGACCAGTAAGCAAGGTAGGACCAGCGAACTCTATCCTTTGGCTTGTTCTCGAACTCTATCCTTCGCCATTCTCCCGTCTACCAATAATAATGTATTTTTGCTGGGAAGGTAGGACCAATAAGCTAGGTAGGACCAGCCTTTCACCCGAAAGGTAGGACCAGCCGATAACCCGATGGGAAGGGTGGGGAGGCAAAGGAAAGGACAAGTCAGAAGGCAAGGTAAAGAATGCCACGTATGTAGAGCTGCCTTAGAGGTGTGAGTGTTCTGGTATGCACATATATAATAGGTAAGGTCGTAAGGTCAGAGTTATTGAAGTCAGAAGGTCAGGTCGCTAGGTAAGGTCGTAAGGTCAGAGTTAGGTCAGGTCGTTAGGTCAGAATCCATAGCAAATACTTTCAGTAGCAAATACTTTCCTTTCAGTAGCAGCAAATGTCAGCAGTAGCAAGTATCCCACTAATATCCATAGCAGCAAATGTCAGCAGTAGAGCGAGGAAAGATACGAATGGAAGTACAGCTTATTCTTTTCTGTCAATAGAAAATATCCTTCCTGCTAGTCATAAGGAAGGAGGGCTCCCCTGAATTAGGAGGGGGAGGAAGGATGGCTCCCCTGCCGAAGAAAGGGGAGGAAGGCAACAGAGAAGATATCCATGTGTGAGTGTGAGTGTCTTGCTATTTTACCTTCCACCCGAAAGTCTATCTCTTCTATGTGTGGAAACGGGCAAGCAAGGAACCCTTCAAGATGGAATTCTAAAAGGGATATTGAATCCTTCGCCTATTCACCTGACAGCGATATACGGTTTACCTAAGCGCATTTCGCTGAACAGGAAAGAAGGGCCGGGAAGGGAATCGCTGTTCGCTCACCACAGGATCCCAATTGTTTGGTATACGAGGATTATGCCACTCCCTTTAAGAAATAGATAGGGAAACGCTGGGACCCCGGACGATTGGACCCTCTATTATCATTTAAAGGAATGCAACCACTAATAATAGTCCAGATCTTATCATAACTAAAAGTAGCCTCTCCAAATTCCTCCAAATGCCCCTCCCTACTTACTATATCAAGGGGTGGGCGTTCTTTATTGATAGGAGCGGTGATAAAGAGAGCCAACCAGTCCTACCCATACCCAGCATCAGATGAAGGAGTTGTTGGATCACCGGGCGTAGGCAATACTTCCTCAGTATGCCCAGGGGCTGGACTCGCAACACTTAAGTCGAAACTTCCCTAGCTTCTTTCATCTCATCCCGCGAACTATAAAAATAAAGGATAAAACCCAGCCCATAAAAATACCCGCTTACAACACGAACTTCAGCCCTCGACCTTCTTTTTTCCTCGATCTCCGGCCTGCCAGTGATTGGAATTGATAATCTCTCAGTATTGGGTCTCTCGCGAGTTTAAATGGGGTTTCGTTTGTTCTCGTGTGGGAAAGATAAGATCGAGTAAGTCGAGTAAGCCGCCCAGAACCAAAAAGTGGGTGGGAAGGGCCCGCCTCCACTCCCTTCCCCCCCCGGAGGGATAGGCAGGCCTATCTATCTATACCTCCTGGGGGCCAACAGATACAGATGAAGCAGAAGTTTCCGTCTACGTCACTCCATCTTTCCCCAACTCCATATGAAATGTGCTCCTTCGCATGACCAGAAGCCACTCCGGCTCAGCAGAGGGTTACGCTTTTTGAAAAAGCATCCGGTTCCATCTCTATTTCGTGGGTTAACTCACCTTTTTCCAGAATGGATTGTAGTAATGAAGGATCTATACTACTTAAAATGGCTCTCTCATATCGGGAAATTCTGTCTAGTGGCATTCGATCACCAAACCCTTTTACAGCTGCATGAATAACTATAATTTGTTTCTCAATAGGAAGTGGTGAATATTGCGGTTGTTTCATAACTTCAGTGAGCCTAGCACCTCTATTTAATAGTGCCTGAGTAGCAGCATCAAGGTCTGACCCAAATTGAGCAAAGGCGGCCACTTCACGGTATTGTGCCAATTCTAGTTTTAAACTACCACATACTTGTTTCATAGCTTTCAACTGAGCGGCAGACCCGACGCGACTGACAGATAAGCCGACGTTAATAGCAGGTCTAATTCCGCGATAGAATAGCTCTGTTTCCAGACAGATCTGTCCATCTGTAATGGAGATCACATTGGTAGGGATATAGGCCGACACGTCTCCAGCTTGTGTTTCAATGACGGGTAACGCGGTCAAGCTACCCGCACCTGTCTGGTCCGACCGTTTAGCGGCTCTTTCTAATGGACGGGAATGTAAATAGAAAACATCCCCTGGGAAAGCCTCACGGCCTGGTGGTCGGCGTAGCAATAATGACATTTGTCGATATGCCACCGCCTGTTTACTAAGATCATCATAGATTATCAATGCGTGCATTCCATTATCGCGGAAATATTCTCCCATAGCACACCCGGAATATGGGGCCAGAAATTGCAGAGGAGCAGGATCCGAAGCGGTGGCGGCTACGGCAATGGAATATTCCAAAGCATCTGCTTCCGAGATAATTTGAACCAATTGTGCCACGGTCGAGCGTTTCTGTCCAATCGCTACATAGACGCAATACAATTTATCACTATCAGCCTTTGACTTTGAGTTCATTCGCTTCTGGTTCGATATGATATCAATAGCTATAGCGGTTTTTCCAGTTTGTCGGTCCCCGATTATCAGTTCTCGTTGACCACGGCCTATAGGGACCAGGCTATCCACCGCTTTTAACCCTGTTTGCATAGGTTCGTGCACAGATTTACGTTCAATAATACCTGGGGCTTTCGCTTCGACACGTCTGAGTAAGTGCTCGCTTAAAGCCCCTTTACCATCAATAGGTACTCCCAACGCATCGACCACACGACCTAACATGGCCTTTCCCACAGGAACAGACACAATAGATCCAGTGCGCTTGACGAGGGATCCTTCTTTGATGGCGGTATCACTACCAAATACCACGATACCTACATTCTCATTCTCAAGATTCAACGCTATTCCTTTCACACCGCTGGCAAATTCAACCATTTCCCCGGCTTGAATCTCGTTCAATCCATAGACACGTGCAATACCATCTCCAACTGAGACCACTCGACCGATCTCATCAACTTGTAGATTGGTGCTATAGTTGGTAATTCTCCTTTCTAATAGAGTAGTGAGTTCCGCAGCTCCAGGATCTAATTTCATACTTCAGGAACGAATGGATAGGGAGAAATCTACTTTACAAGATGATAAATAAAAGAGAATGGGGCCTGGAAAAGTTTGTCACGAAGTACCCCTTTAGGGCCTGCCTGACTGTAACGAACGAAAAGGTCGAGCGGCTCTACAACTCGCCCTCGCCCTTTTTTTCTCTCCGGACGCCGGATCTTCCGGTCATTCAGATTATCTACGTAATTACGCAATCGAAGAATTGATCAAATAATTGATCGAATTATAGCTATTATGTTCCAAACCTTTCGAATGCTTCAAATGCAGTTATTCCAGTCATTCTTTATATATGTAATAACACGCTTTAGGCTCTCATAATCGATCGTACCCTAATAGAAGAATATCGTATACAAAGATATATCTCATTATATATGTAATTATGCTTGCCTTATGACTTGAAACGAAGTGTTTCACGAACGTCAAGTTAGGGTGATTCACAACACGTACCTCGCCCCTCGATCTCTCTTTGAAAAGGTCAATCGAGTATAGGTGAATAGAGGTTCGTCAATATTTGGCGGAATTTATATTATAACTCCATTTATGAAATGCCGCAGCCACTCTGCATCTACTGGCACCGATCGGGCGGCAATCAATCTGGGCACTCTGTAAAAAGATATCTGCTCAGGAAGGTGGGCGCTACTAAAAAACTCCATACAAAGTGGATCTCATGGACAAATGTGCAAGAAATGGTCCATTGGTTGTTATAACAACCTCCTAAAGGATGGGGCGACCTCAAATAATGTGCCAAAGTATAGATCCATGTGCATGAATACCAAATCCAACTCCCAAAGCCATAAAATAAGGTGGGCACCCTCAAGAAGTGTGCATGAATGGTAGCACGTCCTCCCAAAATAAGCATAAAATAACCAATACCATGTGCCACCATGTGAAACCATCAACCAAAACCATCAACTCATCTCCAAATCCATGGGCAAAGCAATGAAGCAACCTAGTGAAGTGTGCAAAGGAATCTCTATGGGTGGAGCGCTTCACTTCACAATGGAGTCGATGGCCTTGGGATACTCCAAGCAAGCCCAAAATAGCAAAGTCCTCAAGGGCGTCCTCTTCAAGGCTAACCAACTCTTCCTTCAAGGTGTAACAACCCTCAAAATATGTGCACATGAGTAGATCCATTAAATAAGGAACTAATATAGCATAAATCTATGTGCTAAGAGTGCCCAAATGCACTAGGGCGTCCACACCATAAGGCTCAAAACATGTAAAACCATCCAAATAAGCTGCTGAGAGGGCTATATCCACCTAGAGAAGTATGCATATGAGGAGCGCTCTCCTAGAATGTGATGCCAACAATGCCAAGATGCAATCCATGTCATCCATGCAGGCTTGAAATAGGGCTTGAAATAGGTAAGAAAGCAGGCTTTAAGTTGAATTTCACCTTTTCAACTTAATTGAAAACTTCGTGCTTATATAGCATCATAACATCGGGCTCAGTACTTTGTTGTACAACTGGAATAGTAGTGCTGGGAACTGCTTCATTCTTGACCTTTGTTGTCATTTCAGGCTGTATTTTATTTCCTTCAATAATCTCCTGTACTTCGCTCCAACTTTACTTACTTGCCAATCTCTCTAATTCCAAGTTAGCATGATGAAGATATGGTGAAGTTTTCTTCAAACTTCTTCTTTCAGAGATAACATGATGAGGATCGTAATGCCAGACTTCTCCTAGATTTCAATTGTAAGATCTAAAAATCTTATTCACATTTGTTAGAGCTTATTTGTTTTTAACCACGAAAGAACAGGCTTCGGCAGGTAAAGTAAAAGAAACTTTTTTATGCTTGGAAGTAAAATGCAGATGGTTAGAGCTCAATCTTTGCTTTATATATTCCAATGCAAACATTCTAGGTGTAAGGTAGACTGGCAGAAAATAGGGTTCACTTCTGAGCCATAGATCCTAAGAATTGTGTAATCTTTACAGAGATACCAATCTCCTACCCTAATATCAACACTTAACTGTAGCAATTTATTACATTCAAGAGGCATTCTGGGAGAATGATCTCCATGAGAGGTTATATGAACTGTATACATAGATTCATCAATCAAAGTTTGAAACCCTCTCATTTTTAGATGCTTTCTCACCAATGGAGTCCATTCAGTTACGAGGAGGGGGTTACTTTTATCATAAAACCTATTCAGATGTAAGTGCTCAAAATTGGGGGCTTGATAAAATAGGAGTAGATAAACCAGATAGGATTGATACCTAAAATATTTATACACTGAGAACTTACACAACTGGTCATTAATGGCATCAACTAGGTACTTGGCATAACAGTATTGGACAGGAGGTAACCTGGAATGTGGAAAAATTCCCTCCATCATGCCAAGAATGGCTTCATAAACAGTATTATCATTGTCATATCCTAGAATCAAATATATCATTGAAATTAATTCTCTGGAGGGTTTTGGAAATATGGAAGGAAGCTTCGTTCGAAAGGAGGCATTAAATTTGGAATCTCGGCCCCAACTGGGAGGTATCTGCCTAATAATGCTCTTTTGGATGAAACTTTTAATTCAGTGGCTAAAACATCATCATTCAATGGGGAAGTACCTTCAGGGAGCAAGAGATTTTTGGAAATGGTTGAGGGTGTGACATAGAAAATTTCCTAGGAACCATCAACAGAAAGGACAGCTCGGTGGTTAGGATTATACAATCTAGCACATAAGATTATGAATTCGGGGAATGGGTAAGTGGCAGGAACAACGACTTTGGCTAGGTTACTGGTCCAGGAGGGAATTCGGTCTTTTCTGTCTCTGTGTCTTGCATGCGCCGCTTGTCTGAGCTTGTAAGGGGTATCAATGGAAATTACAGGATCAATTACATCTTCATGAATGTCAATAAAATTTTAAGGTTCGGTAGGAGGTAAGGTAGGCTTAGCAGGAGTCACAAGCTTCCTCATCTGACCCATTATTTAAGTAAAATATTATAAACTTTAGTGTAAATTAATGGGATGGTCGGATATGGGACTTACCTGATAGAAAAGATGCTCGTTAGCCTGTAGAGACTTGGAAATTGGATGATATTAGAACAGGAATTTCTCTTTGACACTTCTTCGAACCAGCGGCAACAAAATTATAAATAGGGAGTTGATGCGAGCGCGGGAGGCAACATACACCAACAAGGAGTTGATGCGAGCATGGGAGGGGGCATACAGCAACCTAGGGTCAATGCAAGCACAAAGAAGACCAACGCCAATGGTGTACCAGCAAAGGAAAAGGAGGTGAAGGGAAGGGGTGACACCACCACAAAAGGGGCTCCATAGCTACTGGCTAGGGAACGTGACCATCTGAGGGGACATCTTGGGAGAGAGACCAAAGATACAATAGTTGATCCTAGATAGCGTGAGGTTATCTTGAGTAGGGCCGTACCCAAGATAACAACCTAGGGGGACCCATCTACCGATAATGCGACCAAAGCAAAGAGGGAGAGAGGAGATATGACAAATGGGCAAAGCTTACCTCGAGTGTCCAAGAGACGAAGAAAGAAACAGAGAAAGCAAAAAGGTGCAGGAGGCTAGGCGAAGGAGAAGGGAAGGGACAAGACAAGGGAGACCGAGCGCTACCAGGCCAGAGGTGGCCAGGGCTGACAATGCTAAGTCCATGCTAGCCCCACAAAGGTCCCATCAGGGATGCGACTTCATTCAACATGACAAAGCCATGTTAAAACATGGGACCCTTCTGAGGTTAGCTAAGGTCACCTCGAACAACCGTCGAAAAGCTGAGGAAAGGAAAGAAGGAAAAGGGAAGACAAGGAAGGGGGAGGGCTGGCCCGAGCAGATTGGGGCAGGCGCAAAGGAGAAGGGAGAGAAGGATCAAGTGATCCAAAACAGCTTTGAGGAGGCATGCCTTCCAGGTGAAGAAGGACAGGAAGAGGGGCAAGTGGGAAACAAGGCAGTCCTAGAGGTAAACCTCTCATCACATTTAGAGTTTTCTAAAGAAGGTTTGATCTCTATGTGTGGAGAGGTCATGTTGAGGGATCCTAAAAGATAAGAAGGAGGCTCAGGGGAATCGGGAGGCACGTCACCCCATGCTTGTGTTGGGGGTAGTGCCCCAAAGTCATCCAATGTAGTCTCAGGTTGGGGAGAGGGTATGGTGTAAATAAGTTTAGGAGGATAAACTTTTCTCGAGGTGGTGTCAGGTTGAGATGTATTAGCTTTTTTGTGGGTAGTGCATTGTTTAGACGTAAGAACTTGGATTTGGGGAGATCGTGAACATTGCTCGGAATAAAAAGAGTGCTTCTGTTGAAGGACATGAAATTCATCTGTGTTATGAGTGTTTCATTTGTGATACTTGTAGCACTTGTCTGAGCTAGGGTAAGGGTAAGAACCTGAGTCTTTGTGATTAGTTGTATGAGTACTTTTATCGGGGGAGGGCACCTCATGCTCCTCACACCACATGAGCGAAGGTGTATAGGGCTCCGGAGGAGGGGGGCTTTGAGGTAAGGCTGGGGCTTTGGCTTGGTAAACATGTTGAGGGGGTAAAGGTTTCCTAAGAGAGTCTTTAAGGTCTGCAAATTCTCTAAGGTGCAAAGCCGCTCCCCTGACATAGGAGGGGGAGGATTCTTTCTTTAAGTTGTCGCATGTAGGGCATGAGTTCGTCACATGTCCAACATGGGGTAGGATGTTGTATGTTTTCTTGGTTAGGAGGGGGATAAGTTGTACGAGAAACTTTTTTAGGAACAGTTAAGGGTGTCATGTTGGGAGGAAGTGGTGGATATCCTCCATGGTTAACTTGGTTTACATAGTATGGGGTAGGTCCTCCTATGTTACATGGCTAGGTTGGAATTGTTGTATGAGTACTTGGATGGCTACCGAGAGGTATGCTAAGGATGCTCATCTGAGTAAGATGAGATACATTAGACGTGTTTTGAGGATAGAACTGATTGACCCCAAGATGCATGGAGCTAGGTCAAGAGGAGCTGGAAATAGGACAAGAAGAGGATTCCATAGTCCAAGAGACAAGGCAAGAGGGATAAGAAAAAGGGGAGGAGGGAGCCATCGCTTGGAGGAGGGAAGGGTTGACGGGAACTCCCCAGTGGAGTCGCCAAAATGTAGTGAATTAATGGATTTGTGTAACCACACGCAACATGAGGGTAGGGATGGAAGACCACCTGAGCACACACAGACTACTAAAGGAGGAAAAGAGGAGAGTGGAGTCGTCTCTTGGTTTGAGGGCCCGAGAAACCCTAGGGTAAGGCAAAGGAGGATGAAAATGAGAGGGTAAGCCACTAGATTAATTAGGACATTAAGATCTTACTAATGATAACCTAGGTTGTAGGTGATTAGGGTAATTATACTAGGTTTTACCAGCAAATTAGCAAAGGAAAACAAGCTAACTAACTAGGTTTAATTAACCGAAAATTCCCTTAGTGAGCTAGAAACCCTAATGCTTAAAACGGAAAGAGAAGAAGGATGAGAACTCACCTGGATCGTGTTGTTGTAGATGATTAAACTCCCTGGGCTGAAGTGGAGAGTTATGATAGTCCTGCAAGAGTGATCCACATCCTGGTATGGCCTACACATTCAGCTCCAAATTCCTGCAAGAGAGGACTTACCCCGATCTCCAATACAAAGATATATATATATATATATATGCAATATAACCAATAAAACACTAGATCTACTACTATACAGAGAAATTCATGAAGCATGCAGAATAGATAGACTTGGTGCCCTCAAAGGGGATGATACCTCCCTTGCCTTAGCTATGATGGAACCTCCTTTGAGGTTTTAGGGTTGAAACTTCCAAGGTATGAGTGGAGCTGTGCCAATGAAGATGCCCTAGGATAAGTCAATAAAACCTACAAGATTGGAACCAATCTGGCCAAAGGATTCCCTGTAGAGGTACTGGATATGATAGGTGCAAGCAGCCCTAGGGGCTTGAGGAAGGAGATCAGCAATTAACCCAAGTGATACCTAAAAATTAGGGTTTTTCCAAAAGATAAAGAGAATAAGAGTGAAAGAGAATGCCCCTTTAAGAGGCGCATCTTACTTTTTTTGGGGGATAAAAATGAGTGAAAGTGGCGACCAATGGTAGGAGGCCAAGCGGGAACAGGGACCTAGGGAACCCACCCTAGCGCTAGACATCCCAGTGAGGTCCCACGTATAGGCTAGGGTGAGAGAGGCTCTAGGAGGGTGATCCATCACATAAGGCAATAATATCGTATCATCATTGGGTGGGTCATGCATGAGTCCGGCATAGGGGTGGACCGCACAAGGCACCTCCTGGTGGGTAGGCATATTTGAGTACCCAAGTGTGAATTTCATACGCTACATCCCCAAGTAAAGTCTTAAGTATATCATAACCTGCAAAATCAGTGCTCGTACCTTGTGCCATTTGAATAGATTCATCGTTACTCTTTATCTGGCAAATATACCCCTGTAAACTATGACCCATCTGGTCTAGGGGTTATAATTATCTATTTATAGTACCCTCGAACTTACTTTCATCTTTGGTCTATTTCCTTACGCTTTAGCCGTGGATTTTAATCATTGGCCCCTGACTGAACGGTTCTTCCTGTGTTCGACGTCAACTCATCTATTCACATAGCTAGGGTTTGTACTAATACCTTGGATCTCATTTTCATTATTGGTTATACCTCACGCCTAGTAGCAATTATCGCTATTTGTTGTTGACTAGGTGGTCTTTACTCTATACTACTGCACTTTGTGTAGTGGAAAGTTGTACATGGTGGCAATTCTCCAAACCTATTCTAATACTTAAACATCAACCTAAATCACTTTCTTTTTTACATAATGTCAGTTGAATAGATACATCATTTCCTTTCCTCCGAGGGGTATACTCCCATCGACTCCGACACATTGTCTTTAGGAGTTGGATCTAGAGGCCGCCTAGTTACTTGGAACCTGCAGTCATCAGTGGCAGGTCTCCTCGCATTCACCAGTGAGTTTTAACTAACGGCCCCTGATCGGATGATTCCTTCTATGCTCGACTCACGCACATCTATTTGAACTTTGAAGGAATGTCTTGTGTATCTTGGTCCCCACTTTCACCATCAGTCGGATACCTCACACCTGGCAATGATGAAAATTATTGATTACTGATCGGTTGGTTTTCCCATGTTCGAATTCGACACATTTATTCACATGGTGTAGATTTGTACATGGTAACGCAATTATTTGAAGACCTTGGGAATTATTGTATTCGCAATTAATGCCATTTTCCTCAATATTGTAATATCAGATCCAGTTCCATAGTAAGCAGCAGCATCTCTTCCAGTTTTCTAGTCAATATACGAGCCAAATCCAGTTATTGTTGATCCACCACCCGCAAGGGATCGAGATCCATACCCCACAGAGCGAGATCGAGCTGACCAAGCAGACCCGAAACCAATAAAGGTAAGATGGACCAGAACAAGAACCCGTTGATCCAGCTCATCCACCAGCACCAACAACAGTAGATTCAGTAGATTGAGTGAAAGCATAAGAAGCAGAGCGCATAGCTAAGGCAACAGAAGCAAAGGTAGGGCCGGTTGATCCAGTCAAAGAATCCGTTGATCAAGATCGAAATAGAAACCCAGTAGCATAGGAGGCAGGAGCAGTACCAATTGAAATAGCATTACCAGAAGCAGGACTATAAGTAGCAGATCCAGAAGCATAGGTTAGGGTAGCATCGTATATAGAAGCATCAGTAGATTCTGTAGTAGATATCAGTCGATGAAGCAGTTGATCCAGCATCAGTTGAAGAAGCACCCGTCAAAGAACCAATTCCAGTTATTGCATCGAAATCAAAGTCAGTAACGGAAGCAAGCATAAGCATAGGCACCTCCATTAGCTCCTTAGCCAGAGAGCCCGCATTCGTTTCAGTTGAAGCAAGCCCTGCAAAGGGGCAACAGAGAGAGCACAAGCACCTGCAGAGACAGAAGCAAGGGTGCCCTCGTGGGAAAGGCAGGAGCACAGCCAGTAGCAGCATCATGGACAAAGGAAGCATCTAACATAGAGGAATTTACCGTGAACTAGGTTCATGCAGAGGACCAGCACCTATTTATGCTGATACCGATCCATCAAATCACAGTATAGCGAATCCCACCCGTCCCACTGAACGCATCAAATATGCGAATCCTCGCACCTCGCAAAGCCAGCAGCTAGGGCAGAGCCAGCAGAGGCTAAGGCAGGAGAAGCAGCAGTTTTTTTTGTATATTCATGCAGTAGACCCAATAACAGTAGAGGAAGCAGTTGATCCAGTCGAAGTGTTCCACTATTTCTGTTCCAGATGCAAATCCTCTAGTCGCAGATCCCGCCCTAGGTTCCCCTTCGCCTGGTTCCATAGTCAGTTGCATATAGCAAAGGTAGGTGATCTATCGGCAGTTGTGATAGAGCCAGTCCCGTAGCGACTTGGAGATCGAGACCGAGCATAAGCAGATAAAGTTACAGATTGAGATCTTGCTTCTTGAGATTAAGTTTCTGATTATCCAGAGTTTCGGAGTTGAGTTATCGAGACCCAGAAGAAGAGACAGCAGCATCAACGCCCACCTAGCTGGACAAAGCTAGCCGAACAAAGCCAGGCACAAGGCCGAGCCAGAACATAAAGCCAGCCAGATGCAAGCCAGCCAACGCCAAAGCCAGAAGGCTATATTTATGCATCAGTACCAAAGCAAGCAACAGGAGGAGAGGAAGTTCCAGATACTTAAGTTACATATCCAGCCGGCTAGTTTACTGAGTTTATTCACCATAAAAAGTAAATAATCCAGCAGATACATAGGGAGTTAGAGAGATAGCAGGGGTAAAGACAGCAGAGACAGGCAGAGACCTATAGACAGGCAGATACAGGCCATCAGAGTGAGAATAAATATCCTTAAAGGTGTGGGTGTGAACGAGTAGACAGGCCCTCATAGACAGGCCCTCAGAGACAGGCTATGAACGAGTAAGGCAAGGTAAGGCACTGAATAATCCCCTCACTATCTGTACGAATAATCCCCTAACTGACCTTTCCAAACTATATCTATCCTATCCAAACTCTTTCCTTACCTGTATGAACGAGTGGGAGCAAGAGCAAGAGATGGTGAGCAAGAGATAGACTGGCTGTACGAGCCTCTATAGATGGGTGTGAACGAGACCTATAGACTTGCAGGGAGCGGGTTCTGAACGAGACCTATAGACTTGCAGGGTGTTGGTCGAAGGGAGCTCTGCTCAGGTTTTACGATGGGATTTCGGATACATCTGTACGAAAATAAATATCTTTGGTGAGGCGTTGGTAGGTGGAGACACTCATGGTTCTTCCTTTATAAATAAATATCCTTTCTGTAAGGCTACGCTAAACCGCCACCCCGCTACGCTATCCTTTCTGCAGGTCATTCCTTCCCGTAAGCTTTTAAAACTTTACCTCAATTATTCCAAGTTGACCATATCTGTACGAAAGAGAAAGATGAGAGTTTATCCTTAGTGATTCCAAAGGGGCTTACAAAGGAGTCATTCTCGCATTGCTTCGCAGAACAAAGAGCCCACACTAACGAGTACAACTGGACTTACCAGCCTGAACTATATGAACGGGTAAGGCAAGGTTATGAACGGGTAATGCAGAGACAGGCGGGCTCGGTCCTTCCTTACAGCGGCTCGATCCTCCCTTACGGGGGCGGTGCGGCATCCTTCCTTACGGGAGCGGTGCGGCATCCTTCCTTACGGGAGCGGCTCGGCCATCTTGTCCAAGCGAACCGGTTCCTTATCTGTACAAAAGGCCCATTTCTTTAGTCAATTCTTTCTTGTATTGGCTTTTCTATATGGCTTTTCAATATCCATCAAAGACTCCTGGACGGGTGAGTCAGCCTTTAAAATGACTCCTTTATCGGTGAGTCAGTCTTTCTAAGGACTCCTTTAATTTTCACGTAGAATAATAGTACGAGATCGATCTCCCGATCTCCTTGAACTGGACTTCCTCATCAGGCCAAAGGCGCAAGATCGATGCGCTTTTTAATATAATTTCCTTACTAGATTGATAGACCTTCCTTCCTATATGAGACCATACAAAAACGACTCCTTTATTAAGGATGGTAACTCACGGGATTAAGGATGGTAACTCACGGGATTAAGGATGGTAACTCACGGGTTCGGATGGTAACTCACAGGTTCGGAGGTCTCCTTTGTATCGACTCCTTAAATTACAAGTAAGGCCTTACTTATCAGGCCAAAGGCGCAAGACTGTACTTACCACTCAGGCCAAAGGCGCAAGTCAGGCCTTGGGTGTGAACGAGTAAGACTGTCGTATTGACGCCATACTAAGAGATAATATTAATGCTTGCTTTTCAGTAAGAGAAACACCGTATTATCGTTCACCGATAGTTATCCACAGAATAATAAATCAGGTATAACTAGAATAAGAATCTATTGAACCAAGCATTCCCTACCTGGGATAAGAGGATAAGGAGATCTTGAACCAGGTATCCCTTAACCGCCTAAAGGGATTGATTAGACTGAACCTTTAGTACCTTCCTTCGGTCGGGGGAATACCCTGCATCGCCTGCCTCATCGCTATGAGTGTTGCGTGGAAAGCTGTACGTACGCCTTCCCCACGAAGTGTGGGAACAACAATGCGGTGCCAACAACATGGTGTGTAGAACATGAACATGAAATGAACATGGTATCTTACTAACGCACACTCACCGCTACTGCTTCCCTCGCAGGCCGTCTCTCCCACTGATGCTCCCCTCACCCGCTGTCCCTCTCCCACGAATGATATCCTCACTTCTAGCTGTCCTTCCCACTGATGCTATCCTCTACTGCTGCCTCTCTCCCACGAATGATATCTCTTGCAGGCCCACCTCCCACTCATGCTTCCCTCACCTAGCTGTCCCTCTCCCACGAATGATATCCACTGCTAGCTGTCTCTACCGCTAATGTACTTCCTCTATTGCAGGCCATACCTCCCACTATTGTACTCCCTCTATTGCAGCCCCCACCTCCCACTAACGCTCTCCATGGAATAAGAACTATCACTTGAACTTGATGAACTACCACTAACACCACCTCCCACAACAACCACTTCCCATCGTAGCCTCACTACTCGACATCCTATCGCCACCTACCTAGAATACGTAACGCTCTTACGCAATCGCTTCTCGCTTTGCATTCCAATCAATATCAGTTCCAGGGACCGTGTTTAAGAGGCTTTGCTCATAACGTTGTTCACAATAGGAAGGCCCGGCGCAAGCTTTGGCACCTGTATATATTTTAATAACCCCCAAGCCCGCGGATAAAACGCCAACAATTGAATTGACCCAAGGCCTGCAGTCTCCGAGATCGTCAAAGCGTCCCGTTGCGGGTAACACAAGGTGTGGTGTACCGACGCCACCCAAAAAAGGAAAGGAAGACAAAACAGGAGAACCAAAAAGGAGGGTTTTGGAGGGTGGCGCTTACTACAGCAAATCGTAGTACGCAGGTGGGTAGCGGACCCAGACGGGCAAGAGGATCATCGAAGTGATATCTTTTCCTCTCATACCAGTACGCGGGACCTATTTTGAAAGGTATGACCTTATCGAACGCTATGGGACGGGCTGACCCCCCCGTACAGACAATTCTGTCCTCAGAAGAATGAAGAAGGTCTTACTGAAGTCCGGCAAGCTCAATGCCAGGAAATCCAGCGAACGAAGATGAAACTTAGGCCCAATCATCACATTGGGGCTCGTACGTATCCGAATGCTGAATAAAACTGTAACAGGCAGGAACAGGAAAGAAGGGGATCAGATGTCTGGTCACGGAACGGGAAGGAAAGGGGACCGGATGTTTGGTCACAAGACAGAAAATAAAGGGGATCGGACGTAATGTCACATTAATGGGGGATCGGACATTACGGAATGGGGGCTCGTCGCTGACTTAACTGGAGGTGAGGTGAGAAGTATCCCTCCTGCTAAGTAAACGACCATACGATCTAGAAAAAGGGGGCTCGTCGCTGACTTATCAGGAGCGCCTCTCTCTACTATATTGAGGGGTTATGTCTCCCGAGAAGGCAGGCGACCTTCGCTATCGGTTTTGAACGGAACGAAAGGGGATAAGTCTACTATTGCTTTTTTTATCCCCCTCAGTACTTTGGTGAGGTTTTCTCACGCTCCAGGGACCGTATTGAAAAGCCTTATACTATTGGAGCTTCGGGTAGTGTTGGGCAAAGGGACAACTTTTTGTGGGTTAGTGCAATGCCAGACCTTGCTGTGCTGTTTAGGGAATACTCGAAGCGAAGAGGGGCGTAGCGAGCAGTCCTGAACGATTCTTAAGTAGTACAAGTGCACTGTTTCAGTGCCAGACCTTGCTGTGCTGTTTAGGCGCCTGAGTACTCGAAGAGCGGAGCCAGTTGATAAAGAGTGAAAGAGTCAGCCCACCCAGCCCTTAATGAAATCCGATCGATGGGTCAACGGATATACGAACGGTACCAGCTCCAACTCCTCTGTCCGTTTGTGGTTGTGCGGACCCACCCTGACTGATAGGATGATGTGCCGACCTGGGTAGAATTCTACCCTGCTTGGACAAGAGGTCCGAATAGCACTGGTCGTGGATACGTCCCTAGTAAGTAGCAGAAAATGCCCGCAAGTGGCCTCACAAAAAAGATGTCTATTCGCGATGCTTCTTCATGTTCCAGGATCATTCTATCTCTTCACCGGTTGTTAGATCCGATAGGTAGCTGGCGTCAATAGGATAGGTCCGCCTATAACGTGTAAGGGCCTTGCCATGCCTTATGTAACGAAGGATACACCTGGAAAGTCCAAAGCCAGGAAAGTATTGAAATAGCCCAGGGAAGTCTGGGACATGGCTTAAAAATAAGTTATTGAAATAGACTCTGAATTGACGTACGAAGTCGCTCGACCATCGGGAGAGGAATGCCGGGCACTGTATCAGATAGGTCCGCCTTTCCCGAATGGGTGGGAGGGCCGGCCTACCTATTTGAGTGAATATAGACCATATCAAGTCTATGAAAAAAAAGAAAGCTTTGACTCATCAAGGTTCTTCAATTGAATGGTCGGACCTTCAGACTTTTAAGTATTTCCACATTATAATAGGTCCTTTGTCCCTCACTACGTTGAAGGACTTATGGATGACTCCTAAGGATTTCTCAATATCCAGTGGGGAATTATCGAATTGGGAATTTAAGAAATTGCTAGATCATTCTATTAAGAATGTTCTACTCACTTTTAAGATAAATAATATACTAGGGAAACTTAAGCCTTATAGCCTTATAGTTTCTTCTGAGAAAGAGGGGAAAGGTATATTGTTTAATGTCCTTGCAAAGTTCACTGATTCTTATCCACCTAGTGATATTAGATGGATGCTCGAGAATATTTATCGAGAACCCTATTCTTATCCGCCTAGTGATTGTAGATACAAGCTACAGAATCTGTATCTAGATCCCACCACATTTCCGATTGGAGTTTGGGGACTTGCAGACTGGGATTATGTTCTTCAAACAATGATGTTGGAAGATCCATATATACATTATGATGTATCCCCAGAAGATTGGCCCTCTATAATAAGAATCAATAAGCTTATAAAGATAATGAGGGGGGAGCTCTGATAGGGTTCGAATGAAGCTTAATAGTCAAGTGCAAAGAATGCTAATTTACCTTCGTAATTTCCATTTCTGTTCCTCCTTCAATCCCATTCTTTTGGTTTTTCCATCCAGGTTTTTTCCATCTCAGGCTGGATGGGTGGAGGCACACAATGGGACGGGGTTGGTGTTGGACCAACGTGGTGTGTGATGCCTGAGATGGAATGTCCTTAGATGCTAGAAATGAGCGCTACCTGGAAAGTCAATCAATCCCTCTCCTTTCAGTAAAACAGAATTCCAGCCTTAACCAGGACATGAAGAGGGCAAAGGCAAGGTTTGAGGCCCTTCTCTTTGGGGAATTTGCATTCATATTATATATGTTATTATGCAAGGCTCCTGCCCCTAAGCCTTTAAGGAACTAGAAGCCTTACCCTGAAAGGGGACTACTGATAGATACTCAGTCTTACTGTATCAGAGGATCGATACTCAGTCTTACTGTATCAGAGACTCAGTCCTACTGTATATTTGCTATAGCCTCCACCTCTAAGTTAAGTTTGGGGACACCCGAGCTCATAGCCTCCACGCAGTTGACACCAAGGGAACACGATCGATTGCCCTTATATATAAGTCAAGACGATCGATTGACTGAACGATCGATTGACTGAACGGTGGACACCTGAGCTCCCGGATGTGTATGGGCCTCCACGCAGTGGACACCTGAGCTCCCGGATGTGTATGGGCCTCCACGCAGTGGACACCTCAGTCAAGTTGTGTCAAGTTGTGTCAAGTTGTGTTTCCTTTCAGTCAAGTTGTGTCAAGTTGTGTTCCCTTTCTGTCAATCAATCGACCTAAGAAGGAGGGTCAGTAAGGATCGTGATTTTGAGACTATTTCTTATATCTATTAGGGCCTTAGTTATGTTGAGGCACAATAGATCTATTGACCACCTCCTCAACAACTACGGTAAGGGCTTCAGGGGTCCGGCCCTCGCGCTCAGCATTCTGCTAGCTTGTGTGACCGAACGCTTGTGTGTCTGGCTAGTAAAGGGATGCCCCGGAAAGGGTAGCCCTTTACGATAGGTCTTCTAGTTATTGATGGTGCTACCTCTGCCTATTGAAAGGTGCTAGTGCTGGTGCTAGGTAAGTAACTCGCTCTGGATCTATCTAGCTGGTCGAATCTACCGAAACTGATCCTTCAGCACAACGATAGCACCTCTCACCTAGCCATCCCTACTCCCTCTACTCCTAGCTGTTGCCTATCTCCCCAATTCTACACTTCAGAGCCTTAAGCCTCTCCTTCCTCTTCTAACAAGGCTCCTTAACTGTTCCGTGGTTTTAGCTCTTCGAACTAGGCAGAGAAGAAAGGCACCCCTTAAAGTAATATAAATAAATGTAGAAATCAGGTGTCAAACAGGTAATAAGGGTCAGGTCCAGCCTGCTAAGCTCTCAATCTAGAAGAGAAAGTAATCCCTTGCCCGTTGCTTCTGTTCTAGACTCCTTACTGGGTACTGTTTGTTCTCTGGCATGCAACTCTATCCAATCTCTTTCCGCTAAGGTGAGGGACTGAATGGATAGATTTTGAGGAGAGCCAGATCCATGATTCCATCTACTCTCGCCTACCCTCACCCGCACTGATTCATGGGCAGCAGCACCACTAGCTTACTTGTTGAGTGAGAGTTACAAGCAGCAAGCAACAAGAGGAGCTAGAGAGCAGCAACCGATATGGTTCGTTGGTCAAGCTAGAGAGCAGAGCGATTAGGCTGTGCACCTCGAACTTACTGCCTTATCAACTACCTCGACAGAATCTGCTATTGAACCACCTGAATCAATAGGTTATGCTGGTCCTGGATCTTTCTATGCTTCTCCTGCACTACTAATAATAACAATGCTGCTACACCTGCTGGTTTTTCGACTGGATCTACTGCTCTAGCCCGCTTCTCCTGCCTTGGGTTTCGATCTGGCCGCGACTAGTGGGGAAGTGAGGTTGCTGGTACTGGATCAACTGAGTCAACTGTCTAATCGACTGCTGCTTCTCTAGTCTTTGCTCTTGGTGTTGCTTCTTCTGTCTCTATAACTGGATGCTCTTTCTTTCTTGCCAAGCGCTTTCGTCAATCAAAATGTCTTTTAAGCCCTCAAAAGGTAAATTGGTATCCCAGTATTGAGTACCGGGGCCACTGGATTTTCTTCTCTATGTGTGGCAAGGAATAACTAACGTAAGGGGTAAGGAGAGGGTTGAGTTCCATCGAGGTAGAGTTCGAGGGTATAGTAATATGGTTCCGTGACCACCTCTTGTCCCTATGACTGGCATCAAGTGCATTGACTCTTGGATTGACTACCTGCTATTGGCAATGACCTTCTAGCTCTAATACTGCCAACTGGAATCGACTATTGGTCGGATCGACTAGCTACTGTGACTATGACTCTTGGATCGCGCCTATCAGCATCGCCACTTGGCATAAACTTTTCTTGAATTCACTATTGGCTGACTGGGAATGACCGGGTTGGGTTGACTATCGGCTGGGAATGATTGGCAATCGGCGGCTATGACTGCTCCGGTATGATCCTAAACCGGTGCATCATAAGTAATGCATCGTCATTTCATCCTTCCATTCGAGGTAGGAACCCTGTGTTTGGAGGTAGGAGCTAATGTTCCATATAAGTGAGGGGTTGGTCCCATCCCATGACTTGCCTAATGAAAACGACGAGTGTTGCTACTCCTGCTCATGCTCATGGGTAAACAACTGGTGCTAGTGATATGTATCTATCTGTACGATATGCTACCTATGCCTTAGCCTCTGTAACCCATGTGCCTTACTCTGAAACTAGTGGGGGTGCTAGTGATGCCTTCGCTCTAACTACCTCTGCATCTGCATCTGCCTATTGTGCTCTAGCTCACTCCGATGCTTGAAATGCTACCCATGCTCCTACCCCTGCCCATGCCTTTGCCTCTACGGGTCTCGCTCTTCAACTGGATCAACGTAAAGTACTGATGGTGCTGGGTCTCGCCTGGGTCTTGATCCGGAAATGAGTACACTTCTGGGGTATTAGGGTTATGCCTTTGCTCCTCCTGCACCTCAAGGATATGGGACTAGATATGGAACACCTGGATAGACTATAGGTAGGTATGTGCCCCGGAACATCGCTTCTAGGAAAACATACGAATCTTGGAACATCACTTGTTGGAACATCGGTGGAACACCACTCGTAGGAACACCACTTGTTGGAACAGGTGGGGATGCCGGGACAGAAGCTACTGAAGCTGCTACTCGTCCTGGATCAACTGAATAACCAACTGACGCGCTGCTCCTGCCTTTAGAAGTCTTAGCTTTTCCTGTAAGAAATATTTCCTCTCCCTTTGGTCGAGCCTGCTAGCGCATCCTCATTTAATAATAAGCCGGTTTCACTAGCAGCATTCCCAGGAGCGTACCTAGCAGCACAGCCTACAGAGTTGATTAAGCCGTTGATTCAGGTGATGAAGGCAACTTAGTTGATTCCGAAGTAGGTTCAGTAGAGGGGAGCGGATTGCTCATATACATAATATCTCTTGCACCTATTACCCATCCGGTTACCCATAAGCAAGGGCAGGTGCAGCATAAGTAAAGGCGGAGGTCTCGGTTTACCCAAGCTGCTGCTTATTTCGTCTTAGTTACTGGTGCTAGATATATTGCTGCTGGGTCTTTTGTACGGGTTACCCATTGAAATGCCCCTAGATGTGTATAGCTTCCTGAGTGAAACGCTCTTCTATTTCTCTTCACAAAGGGGTGCTACGGGCTTTGCTGCAGGCTTTGGTGCTGATAGCTCTGCTGGTACCTCCAACTCTACTTCTGGGTCTCTATCTCGAAATGGAAGGTATGCTGCTACTGATGCTACCACTGCTATTGATGCTGCTTAGACTGGTGAATATGCTGGTAGATAAGATAAACAACTAACTGCATCAACGGCTTCTACTTCTCCTGCTGCTTACTTTGCTGCTGGATCAACGGCTGTTGATTGAGTATATGAAGTAGATAAAGTATCTACCAGCACTAGGAGCAAAGCCACCACCAAGTCCCAACAAGTAGTGGTTATCAGTTTGAACGAGAGGAAGAAGCTTAAATTCCAGGGTCATAACCCGTTGGAGATTGAGATCTATATCCAGCAGCTTAAGAACCCGTTGGAGTTTAACCAGCAGCACCAATACCAATAGTTTAGCCGGTTGGTCCAGCAGTGGATTCGGTTCCAGACTCATAGCCAGCATCTGAGCTAGTTTCTCCAGATCCAGCAGAAGAACCAGTTGACTTCATTTACCCGGTGAAAGCAACAGCTGGGGCATATAAAGCAACGGAGACATGGGCTAAGGAGGAGGGAGCAGCTAAGGCAGAGGTCGATCCACCAGCAGATGATCCCGTTTAATAATCTGTTGATTCAGTTGTTTTTTTCTCTGGGTGAAGCACCGGTAACAGTAGTTGTTTACCCATACTTTCCCTTCGCTCTTGTGTTTCTGTCCTTGTTGTAAGTGTAATCCGTGTTTCAGTGCTCTTCCGAGATGATAACCGCTCGAAATGCACGGTGCAGCTAGGTAATAGGCACATAACATAACAGATAATAGACATAACACAACAGATAATAGAATAGGCTGCTCCCTAATGGATTAGCCTCGCTCATGGGTGTTGCTCCTTATTTTGGCTGGTGTGAGTAAGCCGAGGTCTCGGTGTCGCTCCTGCGCGGTGCTACACCTCTCTTTGCTAGCTCTTGTTCCTCCGTAAAATCTAACTCTCTTTTCTCTTGCCTACTTGCTAGACACATTTACTGATACAACCAATGTGTAATATTTCCGCTCATTTCGACCTTTCCCTTGACCGCTTTCAAGGTAAGGACAAATTCATATAGAAAGTGAATATATCATATAGCCGGGGCAGAGCCGTGACTATTGGTCACTCCTATACCATTGAGAGAGCCCATCTCTACACATATAGGTATGTATCGTGGCTTGTGCAGATTCCGATAGCATATTATAAACTAAGTCACTAAGCCAAACCAATAAGAGTCTGGTTCACTCGTTATGATTCACCTATAGCTACTAGATGCGGGGTAGGACAGACAGCCAAAGTAAGAACAGAAAAAAACCACTCACTATGAGAGCCAGCCATAGAGATCAATTACACAGTCCAGACACAGGAGCGAAAATGGGTACATACGATGGCTCAGAACCAAATTCAGTTGACCCAATTGCTTATCTTGAATCAGTTAATTATTTATTTATTCTTAAATAATAAGCATTTCAGGACTCGCATATCTACGACCCGTTCGGTGCCATTCCCTCGTTAGAGGGAGGGAAGGGTTGACCTTTTTCTAAATTGTAAAATAAAATATATAATCCGATCTATTGGATGAATCACATAGTCTGTGCCCAATAGTACAACATGACTGACGTAGCCCCCCATATATACTACGCCGAACGAGATTGTTGCCTATGTGTACCATCGTCCTATGTGTCCTATAAAACAAATAATAGTATACCCTTCCATATTCCGGCAAGCAGGAGTCTCCATGTAATCTGAAATCTGCAAGATAAGGATGGATCAATGGGGACTAATGACGACGATATAAGCCGCCCTACCAAGGAGGGTTGGGGAGGGTATGCATTAAATTCTGCTATAATAAGTAAGGTTGTCTTATGCAATAGGTACAACTAGCCATAAATACACTTTCTTTAGACTTTGCCTTTGTCCACATTTCATCTTATTCAATGTGTTTGTATAGAGAACCTTGTATTGAGAAGGTCGGATGCATCATCTCTTCTTCATCGGGGACAGAGACTTAAACTAGTTGGACTATTTACCATTTATCATCGGAAGAGAGAAAGGCCCATACCACCGCACTTACTGCTATGGAACCACAGTAATGTTCCTACATCCGCATGAGAAAGAAAGACCTTCCTTATCCCATCACTGGCCAATAGAGAAGGAAGTAACATATCACTGCATACCCAATAGAGATGATCAACATCACATGATACTCTATTCCACATCAAGCAACGTACCCCGCGGTACCCCGGTCACCATATCCGAGAGAATAAAATTACCCCGTAATCCCTCAGCTCCTCAGGTTCCTACGTGCCCTGGAAGTTCGTGAATGAGGTGAGTAAGAGTAATAAGATAGGCCTATGCACTATAGCCTAGGCCCGGTTGTTATAGAGGAGGCCTCCCCACATAGGTGGAGATACTTAGCACCTCCCAAGATAGCCAAGATAGACAGTTGAATCCATATGTGTTCGGTTGGGCCATATTTGAAAACCTTCGCCGGCGTTTTTCCTTGCCCTCAGAAGGACAAGCGGCTTCACACCTTATTCAAAACATCATTGTTCAGGTAAATTTGAATCCTCTCGTGGATCTAGGAGATTCTTATCTAGTCATAATAACATTTCAGGAAGCTTCTCTATGATAGCAGGGATGCAATCAATGATAATTGCCAATTATTGGTCCTGGACTTCAGCTAGTAGTTATAGTATTTATTAGTGCTAGTGAGGTTTACCCAACCAAGGAAGCACGGATATAATTCATATTCTGCTTATGCTGCCGTATCAGAGAGGTCAGAGGGAGTAGTCTCCAGCTAGTGTGAGGGGCACAAATTACCTTAAAAACTTATCCATGTATGATATAGCAGATATATATATAAACCTATTTTGATGGGGTTGTCGGATGATACCACACACCTCGGGGAAATAAAAGGGTAACGACTGGAACGATGGCAATTGGAGGTTACCTAGATTCACTAGCCAATTAAGAATTAGTATCCAGATATATATATATTACCAACTAGAATGAGTACCCAACGAGTACCCAGAGAAGATACCACGGAAGGTCGGGAAGCATGGGTTCTTCTTTTTGAACCGGTTCGATCTCTCAAGAACTTAAGAGAGTCCTTTGTAGCGGGGTGTATGAGAGACGAAAGCCGGATCGCTTTCTCTGTTTCGGTTCGAATCCGAACTGTTCTTATTGATGTCACCGAATAAACCCGACAAAAGGTACGTTAAGTGACTCGACCGAAAAAAAATTCTTTTCTCAATGGAAAGTAAAATAGGTAGCAAACAACTGGTAAATTATCCTCTGTGAACCTGGCCTTGTATATGGTAATTGATCGAGTTTATCTTGTTCTATCGCTACCTCGCCTGGCATCCCTATATATTTCATTTCGAGAGTCAAAGCCCAACACCTATACATCACCTATAGGAGCTTGAAAATAGTAAGCTGCACAACCAGCATCTTCGGTACACACCAGTCAGTCTCATCCCGCCATCTGTTTACCTGTCCACCCATAGGTAGAAGCATTTGCTATATCTACTGGGCCTGGATCTAAATCGCTATCTAGCCGAATGAGCTTCTTGGCTTTACTAACTATAGGGGCACTGCATGGGCATAGCTGCGCCTTGGTTTGACACGGGTGCTTTCGGTTCCCTCATTACCGCCCCCCGGCCTTGAATGTGACTAGGTTATTACACAGGTTATGCTATAGGCCCTCGACCTGGAAGAGATGCCGTGGACTATATAATTTTTAGGTATGTTGGGCGAAGTACTGCTACTAGGGATATAGGTAAAACCGCCGGTGGTGCCCCTTTCTATGCTAGGACTCCTTTTGAGTCTCGATATTGATCTGCATCTGAATCTGTACCTGTAACTGGATCAGGGTCACCCGGCACCGGGGCAACGGGGTCTGTTACTTTACCTAACCTAGTGACTCGCACTTATGATTGCTCCCGTTCTTGGTCTTGAATTCAAGCTTACGACCTGGCTGTCAACCTATGACTGGATTTATATGATAGCTGGGATGCTGCAAAGGGGCTTCCGGGGCGCTGCTTACGCTCTATTATTGGCCTTATTACTATTTATTACGATATAGCACGCGGAGAAAAAAGCTAGTGGGCGCGTTAAGATCTAAATCAATATGTCCTGAACCGAGCGCGTCAAGATAGATATGCTCCGCTAATAGTGGTTGACCCCATAGGTTATCTTGTTGACTCAGATCCTATTGCAAATCCAATTGTTACAGGTCCATGGCCAGCATCCCTTCTTGTCCCATCATTAGGAAACGTTATAAGAAGCGAGTTAAGGCATATACATATGTTTCAATAAGTTGGGTGAAGGCATTAGCCCGTGTTACTAAAAGCTAAGCCGAACAAGGTGGGGTGTGGAGCCGGTGGAAGCCCCGCGGCAGATTGGGATAGAGAAGGACCCACAGGGGTAGAGGTGGGGACAAAGACAGAAGCGAGAGCCCCTAACAGCTTCACTAGTTCCAGCTTCGTAGCTAGCATAAAATCCATCACTTTGCCCAGTTCCTGTCCTATCAGCATCAAAGCAAACATCTTATCCAACTGGTTCTGGGTCCATTCAATCAGTAGTTCCGGCTTTCTGTACATTCCCTCTTTTTCCTACTTTTTGACCACAAAGCATATCCGGCTGTTCCGACTTTTTGACCAGGCAAGGGAAGCTTGTTCCGAGTGTTCGACCACCCCACTGAAGTGAAGTCTTTGCCCTTGCTACTTACTCTACAACGGGTGATGCCTATGCCTTTGCTCTTGCTGCTATCTTTGTTGCGTCTATCTCTATTGCTGATACCTTTGCCTCTGGAACCGGGTAACCTTGGTATGGGTGCATCATCAATAATGGAGAATGCCTTTTTATCTCCTGAGTATCTCCTGAGCGCAAGGGGAAGAACGTACAAAATGAATATAACGGCGTGCGGTCAAAAAATAAGTCAAACAGCAGATGCCTTCACGTAAACAAAACGAAAAAGCCCTCCTTCTAAGGCTTAGGGATGTATTAGGCTTAGATAGGTCCTGGCCGGATAAGAGCTCCCTGGAGGATGAGGCCAATCCCTTTATGAGTTGGTGCTTGCCGGGCCTGAACCCGTACAATATTTTATTGGTGCCAGCTCCTTAAAGCCCTGTCACATTATAAGGTAACACTTAAGAAGGATTCAACCCGTACGAAAAAGGAAGAGTTCGTTGCCCGTTCCTTAATAGCTCCCGTACATCTTGGTGCCGGCTGCCTTATATACATGTACTACATTTCTTACCCAAACACGGAGGAAACATACATGCATAGATATAGATAAGGAATGTTATCGGGATTAAGCCAAAGAAAGAGACGGATTCACCTCATGCAAGTCTTTACTTGGCCGCTCATAATAGCTCCTTTACATTTTGCTGCAGCATCTGCGTTACCTGTAAAACATTTATTAGATAATTATACAAAGATAATAGCTACCGTACATATTTGTGGCCGCAGCATAGTTACCTGTACAACATAATTAGTTTTACTTACTTGCGCTTGCTTAACCCTACGAAGAAGTGATAGGTATAAACCTCCTAATAAAAGCAAGTTACTGGGCTTATATAAGACCTATCGCTGCTAGTCTCCTCCGGGCTGGGTGTTGTCTTCCTCCTACGCTTGTTGTCGTTGGGCTGAGAAGCTGCCCACCACACCTCGTTCTAGTTGTTGGGCCGGATCCTCGCTAGCGGGTTCTTGGGCTTGAAGCTGTGAACCGCGACCTCGTGCTGCTATTAGGCCGGAGCCATAGACATTGGTCTGGTTGAAGCCGTCAAGCAATAGTTGGGTTAAAGCTGTTACCAAACCTCTTGACTTATTAGACTGAATCAGAAACATTATAGGGTGGTCTCATCACTATATATAGGCTGGATCCTTACCTCGTGCTGCCATTGGGCTGAGAAGCTTTCAACCGGACCTCGTGCCGCTACTGGGCTGGAGCCTCCTAAGCATTGGGCTGGAAAGCATCCCGACCTCGTCTAGTTGGGCTGGATAAGCCGATCGGATAGTCGTTACGGGAAGATGTTTTCTAACCAAAGGAAGGGGTTTAACAGTAGTTCCGGTAATAAGTGGTCGACCAAACAAAGAAAGGTATCATACTTGTAATAAAGGTCTAATACTTGTTGTTATCCAACCAAAGGGAGGTATAAGGGGTGACCGAACGAAGAAGAAGAAAGGGATACTGGGTGTTATCCGAACAAAGGGAAGGATCCATAGTAGTTCTTGGAAGAATAAATAGTTATCGTTCCTCGTGTCCTCGTACCCCGTCTCGATCATGGGGAATAATAAAATAGTCCCGTTAAACAAGGGCAAAGGAAATAGTTCTCGTACATCGTTCACAGCTAATCACTTAAATAAAAATATCGAACCAATCGTCATCACTGGAATAAAAACCTTCACTCCCTCACCTACAAATAGAAATAGTCTGGTGGAAGTAAAGCAATAGTCCCGTCAAAGCTGTTACCGCACACTAACACTTGACTGATTAACCAATACTGATTCTAAACTGAACCTTACATCCCGCCCGAGCATTAAATACTTCCAAGCATTAAATACTTCCAAAAGCAAGCCATCTATCCCTCGCTCAAGCCATCTATCCGTCCAATACCTCCCTCGATCAAGCAATCTAAAAAGCAATAGCAATAGATCTATCCCTCGCCCTCACCCCCAAGCAAGCTATTGAGTGGAGTGATAACCCCCTACCCCCAAGCAATTGAGTAATAACCATAGGGAAAGCAATCTAAACAGCCAAGCTAGATAGACTTATTCTACTGACCCTGACCCCCTAGCAAGCAATTGAGTGGGGTAATAACCATTGATAACCCCAACCCCCAAGCAAGTGAATGAGTGGAGTGATCACCATTACCCCATACCCCCGAGCAAGCATTGAAAGCAAAGCTAGCTAACCCCATACCCCCAAGCAATGAAACAATTGGGATAGGGCAAGCAACCTCACCTACCGATACTTACTGATTCACTGAAACTGAACCTTGAGTCCCTCCCTTACGGTCGGAGGGAATAAGTAAAGGTGAATAGCTATCACTGGAACTAGAACTGTCACTTGAACTACCTTCCCAAACTCATACTTCCAATCGTAGCTACGCTACTTGATATCCTATCGCTCAATTAACTAACTACGTAACGCTCTTACACGACAATTCGATATGCTTACATATATATAGAAATAAAAGATATATCCATGGCATCCATCCGATGCAGTCTTTCTTATCTTATGCGTGCTTCCGGGAATAACAACACTTAGTTATTAAGCTAAGCATATTGCGTGGGGAATACATTGCTGCCAAGCTTGGTGTTAGCCCTTTCCCTGAACACGTCTCCAACGCTTGCTTATTTTTTCATCCCGCCGATATTGATAGATTAGCGGATTGATAAAGGTTATCGCTCACCTGACTGTAAGGAGGGTGAGGAGAGATCTAATTATTTATTAGTTCATTACACGCTCCTAGACATTGAGTTGTTTGGCTGGATCCTCCTACGCTTGTTGTCGTTGGGCGGATCATATGTACCCTGTACCTCGTGATAGTTCTTGGGCTGGGGAGCATCCCGACCCCCCATAGCTGCTTCTTGGGCTTGTTCCTCTACGATAGCTGCGTTAACCAAACCTTGTGAGGGATAACATTTGACCGAACCAAGAGAGGCATACAGATACGGGTTCATGCCGAACAAAGAAAGGGATTTACAAAGAGTGTGACCGAACGGGGCCCGAACAAAGTGAAAGTGATTGAGCCATCCTTCCTCTCCCGTGGGTCGAGCGAGTACCTTCCTTTATTTACCAATTAAACTGCCAACCCAACAAAAAGGGAACGGGATTGTCTATGCTACCAAATCAACTGTAAAAACGGGATTCATTATCTATAGGGCGTGCCGGAAGCACTTTCAACAGACGGCCGTAGCGGCCCGTCACATTGATTTCTCAATTCAAAATCGAGTTGGGGGAGACGAACCAAAGGAGAACGATTCAACTGCTTAGACCTGTTGATCGGATCGACCCTACGGATGGGAGATAGAGATAGCCCCCACTTTTCTAAGGTGTTGCCCTATTGATTGGATTGACTCCGCTTGGACGAGGAACAAGAAGCTTTTCGAACCGGACGAGGCGAACTATAGTTTGAGCCATGACCTTCTCTGCTCTTTAGATAAAACTCTATTCGTTCCAGGACTCCACAAGAAACTCTAGTAGGGCGAAGGTTCGGATAGGTGCCCCACCTTTCAATAGCGGGGTCGAGCGCGTAACTAACTAATTCATGAAGGATGAAGAAGGCCGGAGCCGGGGGTCATTCGTTCAGGAAGAGCTCGGTCGGAAAGGAATCTATTGGTTCGGGGACAACTAAATGCCTAGAGCTATGGATCAGCCAACTACTCTTCACTTTCTTGTTGCCGCATGCCCCTACCTATATAACTGGGGCTACTGGATAACTAACCAACTGACTAACTGAAGCTACTGGTAACTAAATACATGGAGATGGGCTACTGGATCACTAACCAAAGCTGATAAACAGAGGGGGTGCGCCTGGTCGAGCCCCACCCAGTATCGGAAGGGCCTGTGGTCGGTATTATTAAAACAATACCAATAGCATTCGGCAGGTCAAGCCCATAAATGAACTAACTCCGGTGGTAATTTTCTACATAGCTTTACGAACCTGTTCATTCAGGATCGAAAAAGGTTGTCTTAAAGCTTCGATTGGTTAATACCTCAGAGGGCCCGGCCAACCCTGTTCTTTTCCAGGACAGGACCTACTTCCTGTCGCAAGTCGTATCTTGCCTGCTTCCATTTGTATCTTGCCTATGCTTCCAAAGGTGCGTAGCCCTCCTCTATTTATTTCCCTCAAAGAGCATAGTGAATAATTGGGATAACCTAATATTTATTCCCCTAAAAGATCTCGATCAGCAGGTAGGTCTCCCTATCGTATGCAAATGAAGTCTGAAAGAACATACTAGTGCTCTATAGACACTTTATTAGTAGGGCATCTCCAAAGGGTTTATTAGAGTATCTCCAGCGTATTAGTCTTAGGTATGATGAATGGCACGGCTGGCCAGGGTGATTCGTGGTGGGTCGAAAGATGGATTTTACGAAATCTCCGTAAATAGAAATGAAATAATATTGATTTTATTTAGCACCTGGAAGAGACAGGACAGCAGAACTTCCCAACAGCTCTACCGTTGCCCATACTTTTATACTTAAAAACTATACTCCAACAACCCTACTTACTTACTGATGATGCCCCAACCTATTGCTTCAGCCAGGAATCTTTGTGGGAGGTACCAGCACTATTTATCTTTTCTGGGGAGGGCGAGCTTAAGTTTACTTATTGGGTTGGGAAACCACGGCTAATCAAATAGAGGAGGATCGAGTAGCTGGAAATTTTCGACAGGTAGCGTATGCCTATAGATAAAGTAATTCTACGCCCATAGATTGGGACCTGGTAATTTTGATTCGGATATTACTCCTATTCCTTGCTTGCTTCGGGGCTCCGGCTCTCTTCCTTGCTTCCTTGGTGGCGTGGTCTTGCTTGCTTTGGTGCTGGGACTGCTTACTTGCATTTTCTTGCTACCGCTTGTGATCATAGGGACTTCCATAAGTATAGTCCAGTATTTGTCTAGAAGGCGAGGAAATAACAAGATACCTATCGAGGAAGGTTATAACCTGTTCCGGGGGGATGCCTTCACACAAACAACCAATAAAGAGCTTGAACACAGATTAGACCACTGCTAGACCCTTTCGCATGCCTACACGAGTATAGGGCACCCTACCCCTTCACAGAGATAAGAGCGATGGCTAGAGGGGCGTTGAGATAGAAGAGCTTTTCTGTAGATTATGTTGCGTGCCTACTAGATATATATTTAATGAAGAGTGAGAGAGAGAGAGGGCCTACCAAGAGATTGCTTTCAGACCGATTACTCGACGGGATGCTTTTTGATTTAAAGCCAACAGAGAGAGACCTAGGGTAAACGTGGACGGATGTAATCTTCGATATAGACGTGCCCACAAATGCCATCTGAGGGATAGACGTGGATCCCGAGTTTGAGGCGTGCCCACGGAAGATGCTCAGTAAGTGTGATTACAGTGAACGCTGCTCTGCTGTTTGGGGCATTACAAAGGTAAGTAGTAAGGTTGTTGAAGCAGGTGGGTAGTTTGTAAGAGTAAAGGTAAATAGTAAAGGTTCTAATTCGAGAGAGGAGATGTTCCCAACAGATGATGAGAGAATATATGTCCGCCATACGTGAGAGAGTGCGCCTAGCACGTTAGGCAAGGCGCTAGATGAATACAACGACTATCACAGTGAATGAATACGTGCACGGAATGAGGCTATGTGACTGATCTCGCTACCATCCCGTATCATCTTTATAATGATATTATGACTTGTAAGCTAGGATACCGTATTATGGATTGACAAGACTTTCCATTCCTTTACGCCTACTAAGGTACTCTTATTCTTTATTTCCTTCCTTTCTTTATTTCCGGTCGCTCATGGGGGAGATGAATGAGCTTTCTCCCTCGGCTTGGCAAGGCAAGGAGATAACCATGGCTGCTTCTCCATTGCGAGCTCTGACTGGGTCTTACTAGTTAGCATGCTCCTTAACCTCGGTACTTATAGGTAGTGGTGTATCCATTAATACTATCTGTAACTCCCTGTTCTATCAAAGTTAGGATGGGGATCGAGTGGGCTTTTGACAATAGTGTTGTCATCAACCTGAAGAAAGAAATGATGACCTTTGAGATGGTACCAGGGTAGTACAATGTTTAGATCCTTACCAGGGCTGAACTATTTTAATTATCAGCCTATGTAAGGCCGGGTTATCAGAGGAGAATTTACCATTTCCGTCCTCTATTTTTTTTTTAGGGCCCTACCCATTTGATAGTGATAGGCCAGGTTAATAGAGGAGAATTTACCACCTCAGAGGCCGCCCTCTATTTTTTAGGGCCCCGTGGTTGGGTGGGAATAGATAAGAAGGGGAAAACTGCTAAACTACGTACAAACTACGTAGACTGTTAATCGGCCTGAAATCCCCTTAGCCGTGTCTCCTGGGCTTGGCCTTAACACTGTCCTTTAGCTCTATGCTTGTATGGATCTTAGGAAGCTCCAAATCATAGACATCTTAGCCTAAAGAAAGTGTAATGCAATCATGCTAGATTTGCATGTTCCGAGAGGCCTATAAAGCAAGTAGGCTCTCTTCATGGCTCTTATAGTGTTTTGATAGAATTATAACCCTTCAACAAAGGCCGCAAGGTTTACTACAATTTCTTATTTTCTAATGAGATCTACAATGAACATACCTAATGTTCTTGGGAGTTTCAAACTGGTTCAACCGGTTCTGCCAGTGCTACTGGGGTTCTATAGTCACTTGCCTTCTTACGAGCTCTATCAGCTTGCCTTCTTACTGGGGTGATCGGTCTGATCATACCCGAAAAAGGGTCTACACCTATATTATATACGAGTCATTATTGACCAACTAATTATGGAAAGTGAAAGGCGTAACAGGGCCAGGTTCACAGAGGAGAATCTCCCATCGACAGGCTACCTTTATGCTGGAGAATTTACCATCCCCATAGGACGGAGGGCTCGCCTGACATAAGGAGAAACTGCTCGCTTGACGTTAGGTAGGAGGGAAATAGCTCCGTGAAAATTGGGGTTATCGGAAAGGGAATAGGAAGGGCTACCTTCGATCTCACACAAACTATCGGACCTTAGAACTACCCTCCAAGGAAGGACCTTAGCGGACTTAGACCTTCCATACTGCCAATAGTAGGGAGCATAACCAGAGAGAATTTGAGGGATAACCTGCTAGATATAATTTGAGGGTCAATTGAAGTGCAATAAATATTACCCCCCAGCAATTTATGATTCAATTGAAGTGCCTAGTTCCCAGCCCTCTATGTACATAATTAGATATAATTTGAGGGATAACCTGGTAGAGAGCAATCGGACTTAGCCCTTACTCTTACTGCTTTTGTCCTTGCCCAAAAATGGAGGAGGCCTATATTTCTATCCGTACCCGAGCCTGTATTATATAAGTAAGTTGAACGGATTGCTGGTTAATTTAGGGAATAATATAAACCAACCCCCCTCTTTCCTTTCAAGGCCGAAGAGTCAAGAAGGAAAGTGTTTACCGAAGTCAGACAAGTCAATCCTGCAAAGGCGGATTTAGAGAAGAGGGATTTTCACAGAGGTAATGCCATTCATGTGACCCCGAAAGCAATTCATCACATAGTTCGGAAGTGGAGTGGTGGAGTTGAGAATGCAAGTAGGAATTAGAGGGGGAGGGAGGCCTTTGAACAGTCTGTCTAGCTCCTCCTCGGACTGCTGGATTTCCTTTTGCTTCTCTTCCTTTTGCATTGGATCCTCTAACAGTTTGGCCTTTGTCTGCATTTGAATTGTCTTTACTTGCAACTCCTCAACTATACGTTCCCTCTGTTGGACGATCTTCATCCAGTGCTGTGCTGATACCTTGCCAGAATACCTTGCCATGCCTACTTCTTTACAATCCTATTGATCAGCAATAATTGAGCCATTCCATATAATGTCGGGCTTCAATGCTGGGCGCGCTAAATCAGTGACTTATATATCATATATAAATTCCGTCGTTCCCGTGCCAAGTACCCCGTCTCATCCACAGCCAGAGAAAGCAGTGCAGTAAGATCCGTTCCGAGCGAGCCCGCCAATCTCTCAATGATTAGTGTATAACGAAGCAAGCTCTATTTTCCACTAACCCACCTTCGCATTTCATACATCTATTATAATTATTATTAAGGTGGGTGGGGGGGCTTTGGTCCTTATCAAAACAGAGGCTCCTTCACCCTTGCCCGATGCGGACAAGCGATTTCATTCCTACAGTTCACATTTTTTTTGCCTAAAGATTTCATGCCCCCTATCGAGTCATCCCTCCAAGTACTGGAGTTTGTATCCTTATCCTAGGTCTCTAGCTAACTTGACGCCGTCTTGGGGGTTCCACTGCTTAGGAGTCTTTTCATTTTATGAAATATTTTGCGGGTGTGATGGCTAACAACGACAAAATCATAGTTTGGTGTTTCAATGTGTTCGTGGTGTACAGGTTACAGGTTCATTACACGCATGGTGCGCAAAGATTGTGCGTGACGGAGTTGTGGCTGCTATTGGCATGGCTCGGCTATGTTGCGAGGCGATTTGCGCTCATGGATTATCCTCCCATGTTCCATTTGCCTAATCTACATCCTCCATACCTCATATTATTTGCGCATTCCAATACCTCACCCTCGCCCATCATGTTTTCGATAGAATGAAGATAGTCAGGCAGGCCCACTGCTTGACCGGTCCACTAATAAGAAATCTATTTCCTGCTAGTCATAAGGTATGTATTTCCCCCAACAAGTATGTATTTTTCAAAAAGTATTTCCCCTTGATTGAAAAGATGGATATTGATTCGATATAGAATGTAGTTCTCCCTGCGGGTGGGTAGCTCCCCCAAGGAATGTCGTTCTCCCAATGTGGCTCCCCCAATGCGGATAGCTTTCCCAATGTATTTCCCCCAAGAGGACCTGTAATCAATCTATTTCCTGCTAGTAAGAAGATAATATGAAGAGTAGAGCTCATATGGCCCAAAGGGAAAGTGAGGGCTGCTCCCCTGATCTTCTGCTTGACCGGCCCAATAAGAAATCTCTTTCCAGCTAGTCATAAGATAAGCCAACTGCTCCCTGGTTCCCCCCTTTGGGAGGTTAGGGGGGCCAGCTGCTCCCTTGTTCCCCCCGGTCTAGGAGGGCCGGTTGCTGTAATCAATCTATTTCCTGCTGGCTAGTCATAAGATAAGAACTAGCCCCACAAGAAGATAACCAGCGCAAGCCCATTGATAATAAATCTCTTTAGCAGATTAGGTAAATAAGTCTGTCCCAAGTCTGTATTTCCCCCACCGTATTTCCCCTACTGTATTTCCCCAAAGTATGTGAGTGTTCCACTTACATTTACCCACAACTAGCCTTTTTACCGGCCCACAGATAATATCTTTCCTTTTTATGGCCCACCTTTTTATGGCAGAGTTCTCCAGGTAAGGCCGGAGTGTTACGGTATAGGTATCTCACCAAGGAAGGGAACAGATAACATCTCCTTTAGCCCAAAGGAAAGTGAGGACAGTCAAATCCCTATATCCAGTCTACGGCTCCCTGATGACAGTAGAAAAAAGAAATCCTTCCCCGTATTTCTATGTTCTGTCTGCAAGTTTCTATGTTCTGTCTAGGTGCTCCCTTCATAACGGATAAGAAGGATACTGAATCAGAGTTAATAGCCCAGCAGAGTGAATTGATTCATTGAGCTATTGGGGTGAGGAAATCCAACTCCCTCGCCCTTATATTGGGGTATGAGCTTCGGTTGGCGAGAAGAAATCTGCCCTTGAACAACGAACAAATATGCCTATTTTATTGGGTTATCCCCATCCGTTTTCAGGGTGTCCATCTGTACTATTTTTTTAGGTACTTCAATTTCCCCACAACTTTCCCATCCAATGAACGCTTTTACCGGCCCAATAAGAAATCTCTTTCCTGCTAGTCATAAAGAAACGGGCTTGTAAATTATGCTTCGATGGTAAATTATGTTTCTGTACATTATGTTTCTGTACATTATGCTGATAATAGTTAAGGATACGAATTGGATAAGAAGGAGACAACTTAGGTAAATAAGAAATTTAGGTAAATTAGGCATCTTAGGTAAATACAACGGACTTATACTACGGGCTTATACGTATTATCAGTCCACAGATAATATCTTTTCACTCACGGTATCACGGTATCACTATCTTCTGGCTATTTTGCATAGATAAAAGGTAACTAAACCATGCCTAAATAGGTCTCTGGTGGAAGTGGAAGAAGACCTCATAATACTGGCTCATCATACCTCATCATAAGACAGGCTGGCTCATCTGCACATTCCTCGTACCACTTTCCTCTCAGTAGCAAATCGAGTCAGCAGCAAATCCTTTCCTTATCGAGGAGAACACCTCTCACGCTTCTACGCTTCCACCTTCAGAGGGAATTGAACTATTTAGCGACGTGTGGTTCAGAGTGAATGAAGAATGCCTAATGAGTTCCTTGATGGCGAGTGCTAAGGAAGGCAACTGAGAACATATCCATGGTGGAAAGTCTCCTAGCTCATGGTGAAGGATGATGGTCTCCCGTAAAGATAAGAAAAGAGTAGAGCTCATATGGCCCTTTAGCTTTACGAAAGCTTGCCGACTTCCTACAGACTGGTCACTTCTGCTAATAACTAGGGTGATTTCTCTCCTTTCAATACCAAGGAAAGGTCTTTCTTGGCGGGTGGAACCTCAGCAGACCATAGTCAGTAGCAGACCATAGCATAAGGATACAGTAGCAGAAGGAGGCCATCTATAGTCAGAAGCAGTCGTCCTTCCTAAGTTACTTATTGGGTGGGGGGGCCTAATGAAGGAAGGAAGGCAGGAATAACTACTCCTTTATTTGGGAGGCAATAACTAGTAACTACTCCTTATAGAGTCTTTCCTCCACATTTATAAAAGTTTCATTAATACAGGTCGGCCTCTATAATTTCTACTAGCGTACTTTCTTTCTCTTCCTCCGGTTATGAAAAAGCAGATATAACATAGATAAAGGGTATCTTCGTTTAGTAAGCTGAGTATGGTTGTATTGAGCCATACCAATTTGTCAACCATATTCAGTGCATCAGCTTGGGATTGTTCACCTGGTTCCTGAGAATCAAGATAGTTTAAACCAGAAGAGATAGGGCGGTTTTGTGATTTATTATTAAACCCAAGGTCATATAGTCCTGCTGACTTAAGCTTCTTCGTATTTACAATGTTGGAATTATCTTGTTCTTTTGGAATGCCACCTTTGTCGTTCTTGACTCTGGCACTCAGTTCAGCATCTTCCTTGTAACCAACCCGGGCTCCCAGTTTAGAACTTTCGCCGTTACCACCAATGGCCCTTTGTTCATCTTGCTCGTTTCCGCCTATTGCTCTTGGTTAATCACCTTCCTCCTTGCTGTCCCTGTACCTTCTTTCATCATCTTCATCAAGTCCATCACTGGGTTTAGGTTTATCAACTTCCATAGCTTCAGTGTAGAAAAGTTTCCTTGCTGTCAGATTTTAAGCCCTCAGCTGAGCAGACTGTACAATGTCTGACCTTCACAGTATATGTTTTCAGTTTATTTATGATCGTCTGCCTCATTTGGTCCTGTGGCTTTCCGGGGCTTGTACTTCAATGAAGGCTTATCCCCAGGCAGGTGGCCTATTTTATCTCTTGCAACTAGAACAGATTGAGGCATGCTACTGGAATCATGTTTTCCAACAGCATCACTTTTGGCATCTTTCACCGAAGTTACTTCCTTCGTTGTAGATAGCATCCTTGAAGCACGCAGTGCATCCATCGTTTTACACCGCCAACTCGCATTCCACGCTTCGCCCGCCCTTATAGATCGATCGAACAGATAAAGAAAGAAACGGTCTGGCTCTTCCAAACTTAACGACTTAACAAACGATGTTCACTTGGCCGTGTAAAACATGGATTAGCATTATGTTATCCCAACAAGTAATCCTCCATCCAGATATAGGATTGGGATAAGTGCTATATGAATACTTCGGAATCAGATATGGGATGTTTCTCTCCATTCTCCGTGAGCCACTTATTTCTCCGAAACGGGATATATAAGTGATTTTATTCTTCCTCCCCAGTAAGTCGGCGGCGTCACACCACTGGGATACTTCGAATAAACTGGGGTACATATGGGATACACCGGTGCTAAAACCTCTTCCCGAAATCTCTTCCAAACTGTTGGGGTCGTTGCGGGGCTTCCCCCTTCTAAGGTGTGGAACCAGTTGGTTCCGTGGTTTGGGAATTCTGCTGATCCTAGGTACTCCATCACGGCATGGGGAAATATGGGAAGTGAGGAAGATCAGGCATAACCGGAAGAATTGTGTGGAATAAGTGGATTTATCCGGTTGGGGCATCATTTCTCTGGTTCTATTTATTCCCTTTCCTATATTATCTCTATCCAGAAATAGACTATCGTACGAGTAGTAAAGGTATAGGGAGAAAGAAGATATAGGGCTTCGGGTGGTCGGTTCTTCGTTTACCAACGGAAAGCATGGGAGATTGTATCGAGATATTATGTATACGATATTATGCTTGCTGCCAGGGCCAGGCGTTTTCACGTTATTAAAAGGGTAGGCCTATTCATTTCTCCTTTCATGGGGGGAACCCGAAGGGATCGATGGGGAAGGGGGCCTATTTAGTTAGGTTCCATTTGGTTGGGGATTGGGGGTTCGGTCAGGCAGGAAGGAGCACGATCGGGATATGCTTCCTACCTATCAGTCTTAGGCAGATACCGACCGCTAATTCTTAATCAAAAGGGGGGCCATGCCCCGCCACTTAATTCTTAATCAAAAGGGGGGCTTCCCGAGGAATCAAAGGGGGGGAAGACCCCGGCCAGAGCAACAAGCAAGTTGGGGTAGAGAGCCGTAAGCGCGGTGGTGACGGACGTGCTCGTACGGTCCATAGAGGACCGGGTGGGGGGTATGATCCTCTCGTTGATTATTGGAAACTGGAACTCCCCCATATCCGAAATATGCTTTTCCAGGAGCATTACGATCTGCAGCTCAAATGGTCTCTTACGAAGTATCTATTGGTCTTATTATTATTGTGCGCCTCGTGAGCGCGTTTGGATCCGCTACGGCACTCGGTCGGATGTTACCCTAACCCGACCCGGGAACGGACCGGAGGGAACCGCAGCATGGGTAATGTCCGCGTCTCGCCGCAAGGCTAATTTTGAGTTGCAACAACAGGGTTGAGGCCCCTTCCGGAAAAGGCAGTCCGGCGGCACCAAGGGTCCTGGTACTATCCAGGTGCGAATAACCCCCGGGGGTGGCTGCAATGGGCAGCAGAGATGCCACTCACCGGCCTAAACGACGAGCAAACACTCGAACGTGAGAGCGAGGGATCACCCAACGAATGGACTCTACAGCGACAGGAACCATGCTTTTGGATGGAGAAGTGGGGACCTTAATGATGAATAGTAATAGGCCGAATCTGAACTGCGGGAATATCTATTCGGAACCTAGGGGACTAATATTAATAGGGGCCAGGAATGTATGGGTGACAGATCGGCCATAAATGTACTCCGGAATATACACCAGGGCAACAAATGTCGGTCGACGATGCCGCCCGTTTCCATTTCGTGGAAGTGCTCGGCAGAGGAAGGGGCTGTAGGTGATGATGCCCCTATTGATGAAGGAATCGCTGGGCACCTATTTATTTTTATCTTATTTATTTCATAGGCAGCGGGTCCTGGTCAAATCCGGTGGGTGCCGCAAGGTTATACCCCCTATCTATCTATAGATATCTAGATATATAGATATATCTATAGATAGATAGATAGATAGATAGTAGCGAGGGGTAGGTATCGGTCCGATAGGGATAACCTTAATTCTTAATCAAAAGGACTTGTCTGGAGATATCTGTCTCACTAAGCGGTAACCTCGCTACCTCACCCCCTAACGACTGCTCTATCTTAGTGTTCGTTCGCGCGACAAGGATACAATAAAGAGCATCGCTCGACCGACGTTAAATTTATAGTATTAGGAGAGGACACAACACCTTAGAACTTTCACATTTTAACCTCCTTTCAGGACCTTTGAATGAAGGGAAGCCCCGTAGCGAAATCCCTTTCCTTTGCGTAGCTCAGGTCAGGTTATCCTTACCTTTGCGTTCAGGCTTTGAGGGGAATAAATATAGGGTGAGTAAGCGAACTCTCGACCGGGGGGAGAGGGACCTTACCTTCGCTATGCGTAAGACCTAGACCACCGTAGCGAAGGGAAGGCAAGATCTATAGTTACAGAATTACGGCACTATGGATCGATCTACGTTGCCGTAACAAATTCACAAATGAATTCTAGATAGTGCCCAATTTAGAACCTTGCGGAGGGACCGTAGCTCCGGGAATATATGGGGATCTGCCGAACAACCAACCCCCTAACCCTTTTGCAGCAAATGCTTTTATTAACAGTGAAAGGGGGCAACCAACCACATGAGTAGTTCGCTCCAAGACCCAACCAATTGCTTGCCTCCCTCCGGATGCCGAGATAGAGCAACACAACCTATACGCCCCAACACCGATACTTCCAACAACCTGCTTAAGGGCAAAAAGCTGAAGCGAGCGCTTGGTTGGTAGGCCTATGCACCCCGATCAGCTAGCTAGGGATGGATATGGCGAATGCCTGCCATAGTCTCTGAACACGGTTAAGTTCCCCTCCATCTATTCATTTCATTCAAGGGGCCGGGGGCGCGCCCTTGGAAAGCAAAGCACGGACGAGCCACATGCAGGGAAACTTGCACGTGTGGTCCTGACCGGGGACCCCGGTATACCGTACCAATATGTGTAGGTCCTCGTAATTTGAGTGAGATTGTCATGGCGCAAAGGCAGATATGGTTTGGTATTCCCTTGTTCCCCGTATTGGTTATGTTTTTTATTTCTCGTCCAGCAGAAACTAATCGAGCTCCTCTTGATCTCCCAGAAGCGGAAGCTGAATCAGTTGCAGGCTATAATGCAGAATATGCGCGGGATGCGATCCTTGGGAGTTCACTGTTGGCGGAAGCCAATGTCCCGGGATCCGGGGGACTAATTCTTACTGAAACAAGGGTCTTTCCCAACTTCCAAATCCTTATCGATCCAGCCAGGGAAGAAAGGGAAGAGGCTGTTAGCGGGGTTATTGTTTTATTCGGAAAAAAACCCCATCCCAAACCCCTCAATTTGCATAATCAATGGGGATTCACTATATTCGAAACTAATGAATGTGTGGGTGGGGTTTATGTTGGTGATTCAAGTTGGGTTTCGGGGGGTCGGGCAAACTCCCTCCTTGGACGAGCACTTCGGACGTAGAACCGGGTCGCGCTGCTTGACGCTTTATCATATTAGGTGCGCGGCACTATCATCTGCCTGCAGGCAGGGAGACAGCTCTATGCCAGCCAGTACGACAGAATATGCGTTAGAAAGGGAAATCCCTATACTATAGTGCCCCCTGCGACACGCATTACATACGATAGTACATAAACGCCGGGTCAATATCGATCGTGGCAACGTAAACCTAGGTGGGAATATTTGATCCCAGGGAACCATCACAAGGACGGTCAGACGACGGGAGGAACGTCGATGTCGTCCAGCGGAGCCTAGAGGAGGGTTACTCGGAGCTATAAGTAAGAAGGTTACTCGCGCAGGCAGCTGACTCCTCTTCAATAGAGATGAATAGATAGGGCAGCTGGCTGGTCAATCTCAGAGATCTGATCGGCCGGCGGGCGACCGCCCCCCCCTTCCCCGTTAAGCGGGTTTAAGTTAAGCTAAGCGGGGTTTCACCTTCCCCTCGCTATGCCCCTTGAAGTAAAAGGTTTCACTTTTTTTCCCCTGCTCGCTCGGCTCGGGAAAGGTTTTTCCTTATCTATCTGGTGGGGAAAACGGATTGACTTACAGATAGTGAACCTCCCAGTTCGATCGATAAGGCCTATAGAGTATCATGATGACCCGGTCGAGGGCGATACATCGGTGTGAAATTCTTTGGTTAAGTTATGTTATAGCAAGGCCGGCCTGAAGTGCGCAGCTACAAGAGGCTATAACAAGGCTTTCCGAGGTGCTTGACCGGGCGCAGCTTGGGGTTTCCCGCCCAAGGGGAACTGGTCATCCTGAAAACGGTGCCCGCTCGCTACGCTAATAGGGTAGGTAGAAAGGGGGGGGGCGGCTTCGTTATCGAGAGGGTTCCTTTCCCCCCTTTCTATAGCTTAAAAAGAGCATTCACGGCATTCGAGGAACCGATGATGCTTCATTTTCACCATTGTGTCGGAATGCAGCAGATGGATAGCCGGGGAAGAAATGTTTCCAAAGGCGAAAGGGCAACATAGAGAAGAGATAGACCTAAAGTGATCCATGGATCTCCGAGCGCCACGAAACCGTATCCGAGCTGGCCAGCTTCAGTCAGGATTTAGCGGACTTAAACAATATCGGCTGCTAAATATGATATGGAGCCAACCATGACGATTGGTACTAATTTTAGGTGGGGGTTCCTTAATCCCGTATTCTTTGCAGGAAAATTGAATGCGGGTAATTCGCGCTATCCCTTTACAAGCCCAAAACCGAGCTATCCCCTTCCAAGCCCAAAACCAGAACAGGCTCCTGTCATCGTTCCACCCCAGCCGGCTCCTTGGGGTGATTCCGCACCAACACTCAGCCAAGACTATAAGCGCGTCTGCCTGCAGGAGAAGAGTAGTTCCCCAATCCCACCTATCCCCTGGAAGGCAAGGGGAGGAAGGAGTAGTTACCCCCTGTGGTAGCCTGTCCTTCCTTTCCTTCCCGGATTATCTCCCTTAGTTAATATCCATCCCACCGCTTGCTCCTTGCTTCCCACGGCACCTTATAGCTACGATTATCACAGTGACCTTCTAGCTAGGAATTTAGATCTATCTGCTTGGGTCACTAGCTCCTTCGTTCACTAGCTCCTTCCATAACTAGCAACGAATAAAGATCTCCCAATAGCTCCGAATAATGTGACCTTATAGCACAGTAGAATCCCCTTAGGATCGACCACAGGGGTTAACTAGGGGTTGCAAGAGAGTGATGGGCCTTATTGAATCTGCTTGTCTATGGCTCTGAGTGTTTGCTCAGTTAGCAATTTGTTAAGCAACTACGATCTATGGTGTTTCTCAGTCTGTTGAATATGCATAAATAATCTGCTTATGCCAGGGGTTAATGAGGCAGTGTGAATTGGGTTAATGAGAGGAAGACGTAAGAAAAAGACTAGCTAGGGAAGCCGGACCTTCCTTAATAATGTGCTTACCATAGCCGGATGAATACTAATGAATGGAGAGCTATGAATAGAGACCCTTGCTTGTTGTAGCGGTAGCGAGTGAAGAGCGCTCTCCCCAGGCTAATCTGTCCCTCCTTTGCTTCCCGGAATCTCTACCTGAGTGAATAAGTATTCTCTACCTTCCCCTTTAATTGCTAAGTAATCCCTTTATTTTATAAAGCACATCCTGTCCTTTAATCAAGCACATCCTTCTCTGCCCAGGAATCTCTCCCCCTCTGCCCAGGAATCTCTACCTTAGTGAATATGCTTAAAGATAACGGTTGATGAGGCAGTGTGAATAAAGAATGTGCTTCCTTGCATCACCGAGTAAATTAAGCTCAGGCCACCCCCGCCCTTTGCCGAGAGACCTATGAATATTGATCCTTGGTTAATGAGGATAATCTACCTTAGTGAATAAGGAATCTCTCGCTTGTCCCAAGGAATATCTCCCTTAGTAAAGAAGGAATCTATCCCTTGCACCCTTGCTTGTTGGAGCGGTAGCGAGTCAATGGGAGTATAGGGTAATAAGGAGGCTAGGATAATATAGAGATCCTATGAATATGCATCCTATGAATATGAATAATTGATCTCCTTATCCCCTTCCTTCTGTGCCAATCTCCTTTTGTATCCCCTTAATGAAGTGGGCACAAAAGGCCTCCATGAAGTGGGTAGCAGTAGGTAGAGTAGGAATGAGAATCCCCGTCATACCAGCAGGCAGCCTTCCTTATCCTTATAGGTAGGAGTAGGGCGGTTCCTCTCCCTCTCCCTTATGGTCGGGCGAGCGGCTCTACAACTCGCCCCTCTTTATGCTATCTCTAGTTACCGACATGATACGAGTCATTAAAGAGATCCGTCGTAAAATAAGAGACTTGGGCCATAACTACTTATTTCCTTGGCTTGGCCGGAGATCTTGTTCGTGATCCATAGATAGATCATCTTTTGTACCATCTCATTTATCACTCCGTACGTGGCTTTGAATGGGGGGTCTATACCATATGTATGTGAATCGAGAGCGTAGACATGGTATAGCTTGATTGGTGGGAGCATCGCACAACAACAACTTATTTCAGGCATCCATCTCTTTGCGAGCGAATAGATCATCTAAGGTGCTATGCTTACGCGTTGCGTTGCGAGAAGGGCGAAGCGGCTAACTAATCATTGGGCCGGGCCGAAGGTGCTATGCTATCAGTGAAGGGCCGGCCGAAGGTCGCAAGAAGGGTAGCTATACTATAGAAGGGAGCTTACGTTGCCCCTATTTATAATAACTACCTGCCATATTTTTGCGCTTGCGCGGGCGGGCGAGCTAGAAATATGGCCGGTAGTCAAGCTTGCTACTATAGAACTAGGGGCGCCGCTTGCGCGTTGGAATGCGGACAAAGAACTGAGGGCTGGACGGTGAAACATCGGAGGGAGCAGGGGGTGGTGTGGTGGGGCGGGGTGGTTGGACTAGCGCCATATGTTTTCATGAGCTAGCTTTGGGATCCTACGATGGAATCATTGGACAAGACTGGCTAGAGCTCCACAAAGCTAACGTGGATTGCTATGAGAAGAAGGTCCAGAATTTTCTCTTTAAGTGGGCTCTTAATATACAAAGTATCTCTTTTAAGGCACTTGCCCATTAGCTGACTAAACCCTCCTTCTTATCTTTATCTTTGCACTGACCCATATCGTAGCTATCTTACCATTAGCTAACTCAAATGCCTATCTTTTCTTTTTATCTTGCCTAAGAGCGTTAGCGAGGAAGCTTGCCTGGATAGTTTTATATGGAAAGGAAGAAGGAATCCGACCTAGCCTATAGGTCACAGATCTTCGCCCTACCTTATAGAGGTATTAACCCCAAGCTAGCGGGCCTGGCTTGAGGAGCCTTGCTACTGGATATTTTTATTGGACTTGAGGAGACCGACAGAGCCCGTAGGTCATAGCTCGGAGCCTTACCTTAGAGCTTTGCCTATCAAACCAGGACTGCCATCGGATCAGGACTGACTAGCCTCATGACTTGCCTATTTGTCTTTCTTCTTTGACCAAGCCCTACCTTCCTTCCTCGAACTGGCGATACTTCGCTCAGTCATCTCCCAAACTGAGTCCCAGCAAACTCTTCTCGTCTTTGGTAACGTACTTGCCAACCAAGGCTTAATGCAATGTCTATTTGTCTACCGGGAAACTCAGTCGGATTAAACATAAAGCGAACAGAAAGCGGACTGGGGAATCTGGGGAAAGCGTACTGAATACGTACTGGGCCTTCCTGGTAATGTGGGCTTGGCAAGTGGCGGTGGGCTGTGAATTGTCTGTCCGTTGGAACGCCTCTTTCGTTAGCTGCAATCAAGTGAATCAAGTCCAATCAATAAAAATCTCTCCTGTAATATGGGGCTGTTGTTGTTGGGCCTTTCTTGGCAGATGTGTCTACGTATTGGTACGTGAGATGGGGAATGCTGGGTACGAGCTATTGGCGGTTCAGTTGGAACTCGCTCTCCCTACTAATAATTTTAGAGAATCAAATTGAATCAACAACCCTCTGCCGTAATATGGGGCTGTTGTTGTTGTAACTTGCCTCTCCGGAATACTAATCATAAGTTGCTTGCGAAGCGGCCCACCTCCTAGTATGCATTGTTTGTTGTGCCCCTAGTAGCGCCCCCAAAAATATGTCTGGTGCGGATTGACCGGAATGCGGGAATGCGGACTGGTGAATCTGGGCCTTTCTTGTAAGATGGTTATTTTATCAGCTTGCATTATATACGTAATTATACAAAAATTAGCTTAGAAACTTCTAATGTTGCACCATCCTATTGGTTGGGTGAGGTACAAAGGTTCTTCCTTTGCGAGAAGGCTCCGAAACAATAAGTTAGGTACGACTTGTGTGAAGCTCCAACAATACTTTAGATATTTTATTTTATAGGCTATATCTGTAAATATTTGTATATAACTATCTGTGTGTAGGCATTATGTTACACTATGTGTAGCTGTAGGAGTAGGCCCCTGTAGGCCCCTAGTGTTCTGTATCGATCGGTAACCAACGCTCAAGCATTCGTCCGTCCTTTCGCCCCTCTCGGTAGATGTTGCCTGTTATCCACCCGTGGGATCGCCTATCTCGGTAGATTGGGCAGTTGTAATCCGGCACCCTTCTCGAAAGATGTGGGCTATCAATCAAGATCTATCCGGGCAAGCATCAGCTACCTCCCTTACCTTATCTTACTGGCACTAGCTGACTGCAACTCAGTGTCTGTCGCATGATCCTCATCAACAGGTGCATCGTATGTAACATAGCATCAATGCGAAGTAGGAACTAAGGTTCTGTAGGGTAAGCCCCGTCCCGGGGGACTATGGGTAATATCTCCTCTCAGGCAGGTCTCGAAGGCAGGAAGGGAGAAGGCAAGCAGCAAGATAGGTTTGATCGAAGGCATTCAGTCAGGGGGGAAAGGTCGAAGCGTGTCTTCCGGGTGATGGACATAAATCTTATTTGAGACCTGAACACGCTACACAACGAAGTAACCGCCTCTTCGATCCTCACTTTTTGATCTTTATATTCTACCGGGCACCCACATAAGGCCTGTAAACTCTTTTATTAACTTGTGCTTTTATTTAAATGAAGACGTCTAAGGAAATGTGTGTCTTACACTACGAAAAGTAAGTTTGGCAATTAGCGCCAATACATGTTTCCTCTGTGTTATATACGTAATTATACCACAATTAGCTCATCAACTTATCACAAAACAGGTGCATAATAAGTAACGATAACATGGTTCGGAACTGTTCATCGGAGCTATGACTGGCATTTCCTCCTGGGCTTTACACTAGGTTATCGGCCATGCTCGGCTATTAAAGGGGAACTTCCTAAAAGGGGCATGTTTCGTAAAGAAGAAAAGAAACTTTAAGCGCCCCGATGGGTGAGATTAAGGCTCGGCCCCTTAAAAAAGGAGATTTTTATTATTAAGAGAAAGTGTTGAATGATATTTTTTTCTAGAACCGGTAGCCAGTCAAATTAACCAAGCCAAGTCCGCCGAGTAGTCCAACCGATCATCCAAACCCGGTAAGCCGAACGGATCCGGGGAGCCCAGGCAAGTATCCAGTCCAAGTATCCAAGCCAAGCAGCTGAGTATCCCAGCCCAGGCAGGTTCACTGCTGTGTAGCTCTTGTATTTTTACGCTCTTATCTTATCTGTTTTATATATACGTATATATCCATTCTGTGCGTGTTGCCGTAGTGTATCTGTAGTTGTTGCCGTTGCTGTAGCCGTATCCGTCGTTGCCGCTGCCGTTTCCGTAGCACTAAGCGGAGGTAGTAAAGTAAGATGGCTGCTCATTTCATATGCTCAACTTGCCCCCACCCCTACACCAGCAGCCCCAGATTAGCATTATAGGGCAAGACATTAAGCAGATCAACAAAGTAGGACTCAAAGGCTGGACGTATCTGCCCTGGCCACTCCTTCTTTACAGCAGGTCTCTGTTCGTCCCGTTCTTATACCGGCGTAGCGTAAGTTGAAGCCGGGGCATGGATAAGTCTAATAGAAGCTACTAGAGGTTAATACGTGTACTGGTCAACAGGTAGTGTGAGTATACCTACTTTAGGAATTTCTGTTGAATAGCTTGTTGTCGGAACTGCCCGAATTAGGAACTACTCCCAGAACTGATGAGATCAGATCATCAGATCAGATGATTGGGTGGGGCTCGGCACTTCAGGTACCCAACAACACTTCCCTTAAGCTAGGAAGACGAGGCGCAGAGTGTCGCTTCAAATAAACCATTGGGTCGTGGGTGGGGACCATACCCCTACACTTCTTTTTGTGGGTCGATGGAAAGGAACGAAGTGGTAGGATTGGATTATTGCAGCAGAACCCACGTTTGGAGACAAGGTTGAGCGCAGACAGGCAGGTTGATCCCATTATACAAATGATCATCGAATTAAAGCTTGCAGAACGGTTTCGGACAAAGTGCTACGATACAGACCCATCCCCATTTTGGTGTTGGAACCCATAGCTGGCTGGCATCGTTGGACGAGGTTACTCATTCATTTTATTTGTCCCGGAAGGAAATCGAACGAGGGTGACCCTTAATACGTCAAATCTGCTTCGCGCTTAGGATAGGATCGGCGAATTCATACTGTGCGTTGTTAGGCCTACACCCTACTGATTGATCTTGTTTCGGGCTTAGAGTCCGGCGTTTCCTTAAGTAAATAAGAGTTTATGTCTCCCTTCAAGTAATGGACTAAAGTACTGATACAAATATAAATCTACTCAGGGGGTTTATATATGCTCAGGGCTGTCTGTTACAATCAGTCTCCAAAGGTAATGTGTGATTCTGTCCCCCCCTAGTTATTATCTGTCTCCCTTAAAGTACGATAAATATTGAGTTATTACATATATAAATAAAGTTACCTCTTCTGTTGCCAAGAACAATTTAACCTTCAGGTCCCTTCTTCTATATTTCATAAACGCGAAGAGATCGGATTGGATCCACGACGATCCCGCTCGCGGAAAAGGGAGGTCCAGGGTACTCATTAGTTTTCCTAGCGGCACAACAAACATGTCCTATTGGCTGGCTCATTCAGCTTTGGAGTCCAACAGAGCAGAACTAGTCCACTTACGAACCCTATTAATTGAAATTATTAAGAGATGCGGGCTTGATATAACCGTCATCTTGCTCCGACCCAAAGATGTTTCGGCCCCTTCCTTATCTGTTAGCCTTTAAGGGGCTTAACAGAATGAAGAATGGTACCCCGGCTTAAGGAGCTTTTTTTGGCTTGCTTCCGCGCGCGGGAAGAAGCAAAAGCTTAAGCTAAATATAGATGTAACCCCGGCGAAGGATTGGAATACTCTCTGTAAACAAATTATGACACCCCATTTGGAGATACTTCTATGGGGCATAAGCCTCGAAGAATTGGCTTCACGGGGCTTGGCCAGCAAAAATAAAATACGGGTAGAGCTGGCCGCCAAATTAGTTCTTCAGAATCTCCAGCAGGAGACGCGAGAAAGAACATGCCCAGCCCCGAGTAAAAAACTATTGCCTACTCGCATAACTCCTGGCCCTAACGAACGGGGAAGGAAAAAGCCCCCACCTGGCCGGGGGTAAAAAGCTATAGGCCACTCGCATAACTCCCGGCCCCCCCGGGTAACACACTCTTGGATAATTGTCCCCCACTGAAGTGCGGTAGGTTGTACATGCTTAAAAGTAATATTTAAATAGCTGCAGTTGTCGACTAACGGCTCGGCTGGCTCATATTGCTGCCAACTTCTCACTCGCCGAACGAGTACTATGATATAGAGATACGTCTTAGGCGTTTAGGGATCGCCTGAAATAGGCGGCGGTTCGGGTCGGTTAAAAACGGGCTTCACCGAAGAACCCACTTGTTTCTATCTATATTTACCAAATAGTATGGGAAACACATTTGAGATCTTGAACCAGGGTTAGGCATCGGTCGTATTTACTTTTGGTTTGTACATTTTTCCCCTTATTCAGGCCGATCGATAAAACCAATTGGGAATACATTGATTCCTGGTAGAGATCAACTCAGGTTCCCAAATGCTTCAAACGAAAAAGTTACTATCGACTTTCATCATGATGCTTTAATTTTCCGCGAAAATAATGGTTCTAGCCATCGAAGTACAATTGGGTTAACTCATAAATTACTTAGTTGGGTTGGCAACCATAACTGATTGCGCGGCGCTATGTGACAGGATTAATAAATGTCCCTTCTTACTCTACGGGTTTAACATATTAAGTATAACCTCGCGGAGAAGAGGAGGCTTTAATTCGCTCTGCTCCAAATTACGTTTTAAGAATAGAAGCATTTTAGACACGTGGGGAATCACTAATGACGAAATGAAGATGCACGGCCCACCGTCAAAGAAAAAGTATTTAGTACATTTTGAACCTGGCTCCGCGCAGGGCTGATAAGGTTAATTTTTTGATCCATTTTGGCTTGGAACATCTATATCTATGGGTCCGCTCTAAGCACTTTCCAGCACCATACCGTTTGGAATAACTCGGCCCAGAGAAATATGGTGCGCTAGGTTGGATAGGAGCAAACCTCGTTGTTAATAGGGAATTCGGCGCATTCCAACTATTTATTGTGGCCCCCCTTTGTATCAGAAAAGCCTCATTATAAATAGAATTGCACAATTTTTACGTTTCTATTTCATGCCTCCGGGACTTGCCAACTTTTAAGGAGCGGAGGAAGGCCGTGACCTATGGATTCTAAACCACTCCGTGCCTCGATCTATACACAGGAATGGGGAAAATAAACTTCCGCAGGGAATACACAAAATTGCTCAACAAGTTCTTGGGATGATGGTCACCAAAAGCAGTTTTACCATCCGCCTTCTCTCTTTGATCTTGATGCTGCTGATACCTTTTACCTTTGACTTACTTGAATGCTCAGTAAGGTGGTGGGAATGAATGGGCGGGTGGCCCCCCGTCCCAGGGGTGTGGGAGCTAGGATCATTTCAATTTGCTGAGGGTCACTTAGAAACGTTACCGCCCCTTAGAGAAATGGACGGGAGAGCAACTAACTGTTTATTGTGAGCAAATAACTTTACGTAGATCTATTGATTTCCATCTCTTGCTAGCCCTGGAGATGAAGAACTTGACACGGGTTACTCGCTTTATCATTTTCCCCATGGCCGAGAGAAAATTTACCCTATTGAGCCACCATACCCGAGATAGGAAGTTACCCACCCCGGGACGGGAGTGCAGGGAACAATGGATATATATTTGCATGGGACTAGGCTATGTGTTGTGTTACACGGGTGCATGGGACTAGGCTAGGTGAGCAATACTATCACAACAGATACGAGTAACCCTCACAGTTACCTGATAGAGAAGGAACACATCACAGGTTACCCGAGAGGAGAAGTCCCCATCAATGGATACCCTTTCAACCCTCCATACCCGATAGAGATATACTCCTGGTCTCAATCCTTACCCGACTGATGGGCCATACCCCTTTCGATATGGTACGGGGTCGACACTGTTTTCCACAATGACAATGCCTGCTGATACAACTTGTGCTCCTTGACGAAGGGTTGTTTCTTTCTTACGATAAAAATAACTAGGGATGGGAACACTCAAGTTGTCACACCTAACCACCTTCCCTCCGACCTTCTCCCTTTCCTGCCTTCCTTCCAGCTTCTCTCTTTTAATAAGCCTTCCTCTCCTCGACTGGACCGGGTCTTACGGCCAAGTGCAGATTGACGAATGAATAAGTCTTACTTACAAGTGCTGCTTGACAAACCGTTAGGTGAGACAATGGCTAGACGTTGGGAGAGACGAGACAACCCGACGATGATGCTTCGCTTGGCAAGAGCAACGATCGATTGGATTATTCTGCTTCGCTTTACAAGAGCAACGATTCTTCGATCTGACACTGAATGCCTTCGACCTTAGATCGAACTCTCTTGCCGACTGACACTGCTAAGACCTTCCTGCCTGCTGAGATCTATATTCTTTCGACCTGACAACGATGAACTTGGCACGGCTTGCTTTGATCCTAGACCCACCCGTTAGGCTAGACAGACGACACCACCCGAGATTCTGCTTTGCTTTACAAGAGCAACGAACGTTCGAACTTAACATCTTAACGCATGGATGGGGGACATACCTACCAACCCTCCTTTAAGGGGTGCCAGCAGAATGGAATGAGGGTAAGGAATAAAAGAGAAAAAAATAACAACTTACCCGGTTGGTTCGTTGACTTCCACTTTGTTCGGGGGTTTATGCTATCTATCTATTCTTTTCCCTTTCTTCCAGCTCTACTCTCTTTAGCCAACCAAGCCCGACAGAAGCCTATTCCACCAAGCCCCTTTAGCCTTTTGCCTTGAACCAGGAAGCTTATAAGCGTTGTTTGAGGTCTCTCTCCATTGAAAGCAGTTTCAACCACCTCCAAGGGTCATCATGGGTAGAGAGTTGTGAAGGCCTGTTGAGCTAGCTGCCTCTGCTGCCATGGCTCCAATGGGAATGTATCATTCAGCTTATTCAGGTTTAGATGGGTAACAACACTTCTATTTCTCCTTCCTCTTGGCTATAGAAGTGGGCCTTTTACAAGGGCATCCCCCTATAATATAGAAACTCCCAGATTGGATTAGTCCCATTTTGGCTTATTCCCATACCTCCCAATCTACCCCTTCCAATAATAGAGTTTTTAATTCCCTGAAATGCCATTTGGAAAGGGTCATGGGTAGTGCCGTTGTGAAGGTCTTGTTCCTCTCCTTCTTCTCGGCTATGGAAGTGGGGAAAGGTGCAAGGGCATACCTATCAGAGATAAATAAACTTCCTGAATAAGTAAGGGAATTCACCTTTTAATTAAATGGTTCAAATTCTGTAGAGCTTTTTTAGCAAGGAAGGCTTTTGGTATGTTCCCAAGGAGTTGTTCCCAAGGCAGTATGTATTATTTTAAGTTCCCAATGATTATTCCATTTAATTGGCGCACCTAACTCGAACAACTTCTTTCTTTCTTTATTGCGCATTATATACGTGAAAACACTACAGCTAATAATTACCCCCGCACCTCCTCACAAACACAACTTGTTTACATTGTCCATCACAAAAGACAACACTTTGGTAACACTTCAAGAAGTCTGTGTAATGCTTATCATCCTGGGATGTATCCTGTATCTTCTTTTAGTTGGCGGGGCCCCCGTTCAGCAGGTCTGGTGCTGCAGGCAGGATGGGAGCGTACAATGGGTCGAAGTGACTGCGGCTGTCAAAGGTAAGGCAGGCAAGGTGTAGTAAGGCATTCGGTCATAGGTATGAGGGCATAGTTGTTTTCAAATGCTATTATTCCCACCCAAGGCGTAGGTATGAATCTGAGTATCGCATCCCAAGTAATAGTTAAAGGCCCAAGGTGTATCTATCTGTCCAGGTCCGGTCAGCTCAGCAGTAAGCCATTAGTAGTGGCCTGTAAATGTATAACACGTAATGCATGTATTGGTGGTTCATCAGTTAATCGGTGCACCTCGCCGCCTGGTGAATCATATATAAACAAGCTGTCGTACGCCTTACTATTTTTGTGAGATATAGCTCCCTGCCCCTGCCCCGTAGTGGCCCCATTGATTATTTCTCTCCCTGTGTTTTAGGCCCCTTCGATTAGGTCCCTTGGATTATATCTATGTGTCGCTGTAATAACTCTGGTTCCGTATCGTGCAGTGTTAGCGACTGTAGGTTGGTTCCTTCTCTGCCATTGCCAACGCCAATAAACATATTGACTGGCGGCATCGACCAACTATGATAGAGTACTTACTTGGCACATACTATACTTCATTCCTTTAGTATAGGTTCGATGAGTACAGGCGCGAAGCCGTTATACCTTGTCTGATCAAGAAGAAAGAGTCCCAGTCATGCCGTGCCATCCAGCAATCGAGGGGAGCACGTGGAGTTACAAAAGTACTTGGCTACTTTACCATCCAGCCATGTCTCATCAGTTATTGCTGTAGTTCCTCAATCCCAGCAGTTCCAACAATACTAAAATGTGGGTAGTAGTCCACCAACAAAAAATTCCAGTGGGCATACCGGTTTATTTATTGGACTAGCCAGATTATCCTAGCAAGCAGCCGCCCGCCATGGTTAACAGCACTCTCGTCTGGGAGTTATCTCTCAGGTCTGGATGGAACGGGGACTTTTATCGTGGTTCTGTTGGTAACTTGGGGACCATCTCCTTCTCATCCTCTGGTCCAGTGGTGAAGTGGTCCTTTTCTCTCGCTGATGAAGTGGGCAAGGGCATCCCTGTTATCATAGGTAAACATTATAAAAGGGCATGGTAAATAAAAAGAAAATCCATATCGGGTGGCTATGTTGGGTGGCCCCAAGGAAGGAAAGATAAGGGATTGTAAATAGTGGTTACCCTAACAAGCATTCCTGGCTGATGATGCATAAGTAAGGTCTTCTATAGGTGGATAGGTAGGTTGGTAGCGGGTCCTAAAATGAGGAAATAAGTAGGGTTGGCTATTCCTAGAATGTAGTTCTAAGATCATACCTCTCTACCTTTGCTAGTTGGAATGCTGCGCTAGTTCGACTGCTTATGGAAATGCTGCCAGTTCGACTGATGGGAATGCCCGTGTTTGAATGCCCCAACTGATGATGCTGGGAATCCCGTGTCCAACTGATGATGGAAATGAATGCCCGTGTTCAAATGCTGCTGGCTTTTATATATCTAAAGGTTTTTCAATTGAGAAAGGGTAGGTATATCGTGGCTTGCTTATATATGTGTTGCTTCCTGGTAGGGTGATAGATGGCCCCAGAGGTGTTGTATGCTAAGGTGTACCAAGTTACACGTGTTGCTGGCTGGTTTAAGTGACTAGAGCTGTTGGATGCAAAGATGTGCTGCTTCCCCGTTTACCGCTTGCCCTCCTTGTTCGTGGTGCTTGATCGCTAACGCTTGTCGTGGAAGGAGAGATTAAATCGGCTGACCCTTGACTTAACGGAAACAAGTTGTTCTTACGCCCCGATCCCGATCCCGAACCCGAGCCAGATACCGATATAGAGACAGAGACAGAGCCCGAACCAGAGCCCGAACCCGCTACCCCAACACCTACTGATACTGCCCGCTACGGAGGGAAGCAAGAGATAGCCATTCAGGAGGCAAGGAAGGAATAGAGAGAGCCATCAAGCGGCAAGGGAAGCAAGAGCTAGCGCAGTCTGAGGTTCAAGATATAAATGTAGGTGCTATGTGTGGGGTGATTCAGGTAGGTAGGTAGGAGGGGATGATCGAAGTTGAAATGGTCTTGAAGCAGAGAGAGAGCATCTTTCAATGCTGTTGAGTCAACACCAAAACTCCTCGATCGGCGGGACCTTCCGATCGCTCTCTGGTTGGTATAGAGTAGGAGGCCCTACACCAACGAAGGCGCCCTTCAGCTCCCCATCCAGCAAGCTAACCAGCAAGCTCCCCAGCTCCTCCATCCATCCGGCGATAAGAGTTGTTAATAGCTGTCCCTCCAAAGACCTAATGTTCTAGGACTGAAACATAGAAGATCTGGCAGGTTAAAAAAGAAGGTTCTGATCGCCGTACTAAACTGAGATTCAATCCTGGGTGAATAATAGGTTGGGCATAACTCCATCCGATGGTCCCTACTCAGAATAATTCCTAAAGTGAGAATGTGTTTAGGAGGGATCACATTGTAGTGGAGGTTAGGCGGGACTACGGACGGATGATGTAGCCGTGTGAGGTGACCAATAGAGAAATAAATATGATGCTCCTTATCGGATTCTTCTCCTTATCGGATTCTTCTCCTTATTGGGTTCTTCTCCTTACCGGTATATGTCACCAGAGGTGTTGTATGCAAAGGTGGACCGATAGAGAGAGGGAGAAATAGAAATAATATAATGTGTTGCTTGCCGGGTTCTTTCTTATCCTGCTGACCGGTATATGGAGACAGAGCGTCCAGATGAAATGTTGTATCAAAGGTTTGCTGCTTGCCGGGTTCCCGCATTAAGGTACGCATTACCGCTTGCCTCCTTGTTGGTGGTGGTGCTGGTTGATCGCTAACGCTTGCCTCCATGAAGGTGTTATAACGAAGCGAAAAAGCTCGATTATACGCCCCACATTCCCTCCGCAGTATCGCATTCAGTCAGCCCACCCACGAAACCAAATAGTCAAGCCTCCCCAAGATAAATCACGGAATGGCTCCCCTTTATATTTTGGGGACTTGCTTCGGGAGAATCTCTTATGGGGATTCGATCCAACCGCAGATTACGGCTGACTTTGTGTGAGCGGGCTTTTACTACGAGAGGAATGGGTCTCCCGATCAATCTCAGTACATATGGCGTAAGACGATTTCACAGATCGAGGTCGTACTGGGAAAAGAAGTAAGTGCCAGTCATTCTTGATATATGTAATAACACGCTTTTCGGTGTGAGTCGAAGGTCGTGAAAGCGTAGTAGCCTAGTAGTCTACTTGCACCGGAGACCCACTTCTACGAAGTACTTTGGGCGGCGCGTTTGAACTAAACAAGACACTGAATTCTACTTCGATTTTAGCCCGATCTTCCAGTCATTATATATGTAATTACGCTTTAGGCTCTCATAATCGATCGTATCATAATATCGTATAATATTGTATACACTCACTTACTGAAAAAGGCCAACTCTTCGTTTATTAATAAAGCATCCGCCCGTGTTCGAGCAGCTTCGTTTTCTTTGCCAACCAACATCAAAATCGTTCATCAACATCGAACATCAACATCGAACTGGACATGCATCATGTAACCTAACCTGCATTGTGTCACCTGCATCGTGTTCTAATGCATCGTGTAACCTCTCATCATTGGTAACCTCATCTTGTAACCTAATCTAACCTTATCGTATCGCGTTATCAACATCGTCATCGTGTAACATCTACGTGTCTTCTGTGAGTACTACTCTACTCTCTGTGTCTCTGAAGGAGTGATCACCTCTGTAGGGTCCGTCCCCCTCTGTAGGACCCATTGGATTATTCCCATTGGATCACTGTAGGAGTAAACCAATTGATTAGTCCCCTTGAATATTCCCCTTGTCTTTTTCCCATTGATTCCCCATTAAATCACAGGAGTATCGCCATCGCCATTGCTTATTCCCATTGGATCACCTGCGGATGATTATTCCCATTGGGTCATCGGAGTATCCTAGGGGAAGCAAGTGTAACAGAGCGAGTGGGATTATAGCGGAATAGAGCCAGTGAAGCATCCGGGTAGAAAAGTGGATTAGAGCGTATTATTCCCGTACCTGTGGATTAGGCCCGTTGAGTATCTGTAGGAACGATTGTTCTGTCTCGGTAAGTGAAAGGGGGGGTTGTAAAGAACTGAGTAGGAACCCTGTGCATCCCGTCGGGTACTGGGGCTATCATACTGGGGCTCAACAAGGGAATCGGCACCTTGTGGTACTGATCTCCTATCGGCATCCTATCAATGCCCCTTCCCTGTGTCAACCTCGTGGGAATGACCGTTGGGTAATGCTGGGCTTGCTTATTGGTTCACATAAATACAAGAAGGCCTCGGTTCACGGAAGGCATAACAGGGGACATGGAGGCAATTAATTAAAAGCATCCACATTGGTTCGCAAAAAGAAAAGAAGAACTCGAAACCTGTCATTGAGTGCATTGACAAGCGGCATTGACTCCTGGGCTCGCCTCTTGTGATCAACCAACTCCTGGATCAAGTAGCGGGATCGACACTTGGCATCGAGTAGCGGCATCCTGTAATTGAATCACAACCTGTCATCAAGTGCATCGCCACCTGGGATCAACTCTTTCTCGTATCGGCTAAGACTCCTGAATCACCACTACACCTCTATCGGATATGTTGGCTTGAAAGGGAACTTATCTTTCTTGAGAGTAGGTTCCATGGAAACTAGCCTTAACGGACACTTTCAGAGTTACAAATTACAATGGAAAAGGTAAACGTATATATGCGATTTGTATATTGATGTATTTATTTATTGTTACAATGGCAAAGTGAAACGTAGAGACGCGGAGTATCACGTAAAGATGTATTGATGTAGAGATTGATTCTCGAGGTGTTCACAGATAGTAAGAGCATTTATTTCAACTTGTGTTCCCTGAGCTACAGCGAAGAAGCTAGAGGTTGTCTCCATACCATATCTGATTATTCCTGGGAATGAGACTGGGTATTTACCTTCTGGCACACCACTTATTCCTGGCTATCATTGACAACTAGCTCTTGGCAATAACTAACTGCACATAGTTTCTTCGTCAAGCCTAACGTCCTAGCCAGCAAGCGGCGAGAGCAAATGGCAAGCCATCCCGATCCACAAACATGGATAAAAAGCCAGGCATACTTGCCATTTCTTCTTCCTTACTCTCGGCCAAATGACTGGAGCTTATAGCAAAGAGCTTCTAGCAATGATACTCCCGGCTTTGTCCATCCGTTGTACCCACCCCTCCCTGTAGAGATGTGTGGGCAATCAAGCAAGAACTCTCCGGGCAAGCATCACCCGGCCACCTCCCTGACTGGCATTCCCTCCCTGACTAACGTGACTGGCTCAACCTCCCTTACCTACCTGAATGTTTCTCTGTTTTGGCCTATGAACCTCAACAGGTGTGTTCCTCAAAAGGTGATTGGCTATAGGTGCCAGGCTAAAGGCAAAAGGTGACAGGTTTCTGTTGGACTAGTTGGACTTGTCTAGAGTCACCTTTTAGTTTAAAGGCTCTTCTCTGGGCTCTTGGCTAAAGGGTAAAGGCATCTGTTTCAAGGCTCCTAGTTGTTAAAGGCTGCTTCCTTCTTGCTAATGGCATTCTTTTCATAATAAGAAAATCCGCTGTATAGAAAACTATATGCTAAGAGAGAACTCTTCTTTCTACCTTATTAACAAACTCTGTAAATAATCTGTAACTTAGAGTATTACTATTAGCTCTAATAACTACTAGCTGCAGAGACCTCCAAGTACTAGCACTTGAGACTTAGAGTGCCACAGAGTGAAAGCCTACTACTAGCACATAGACTTCCAGTTGTGTCCATTATTCCAAGCTGGGTTACTCAGCTTGGCTCCTGGGCTTGGCTGCTCGGTTGGACTACTTGGTTAGGCTACTTGGATGGGCTCCTTGGCCTGGATCTCCGGCTGGGCTCATGGAGTCACGGGATGGAAGAATCAGCTTGCCTTTGTTACTTTGCTTCGCTACCTGTTATATAAAACACCTTAATTATTGGGTGGGGGGGCGTACCTCGGTCCTCATTCACCATTCTTGAATAAATAAATTGCTCTTTATTGGGGGGAAAAGCAAATTATCAGAACAATTAAATGGATTTTATTATTTATAAACTATACCCTTTCAGAATGGTTATCTATGGATAACCCGGATGACCTTTAGCCACTAGTTGATGCAGTTGATGCAGTCAATCTTGCTACTTGATGCACTCGATCCAGATTTCTTTGCCGCTAGTCAATAGAACTATACCCCAACCCCACAAAACACGAAGGAGCGCTACCAATAGAGACCGGGGAAGAAACGCTACCGCTTGCCTTCGGCGGATGGAAGACAGAAGGCTGGTCGATCCTAACACTTCCTGAAACATGCTTTTTATACGCTTATAAGCTTGACAGTGAGTGGGGCAGAGAGGGGTTGTTTGTGAGTTCAATTATGACCAGTTGCCTAAAGCCAAATGAACGTTATTCACCCCGATGGAGGAATCTTTGGACCCCTTCAACACGAGGATTTTATGTATCAAATGCATGTTTGTCAAAGGTTTTTCGATCGGACCAGAACCACTAAAAAGTAAAAACCAACTAGCTTTTAAGGTAATGGACTTTGAATAGTTTTTTTTACCTAACTTGCCTAAGCTTGTTATGCTGCGGAAGGAAGTAATTATCTGAGATGCATGATGAAATGAATCGAGTTGACTATTGAGAAAAGTTAGTTAGAGACCCCGATCTCTGCTTCCGAACCCCATCTCAACACAATTGTTCTTTATCAAACGTGCATTAGGAAGTGCCTTTTAATATCGACCGGAATAAAAACCCCATTCTTTCTGCTGGTCAGGCCGGTATCTCTCCGTAAGGAAGGTATCTTGAGGAGGTTCTTATTAAATCATATATTTGTCTAAAGACGTTTCACTCACTACACTTTGCCGTTAACAGAAGTCGTTCAACCACTGCAGAAGAAGCCATTCACTGAAACAATTTAATTAAGCCCGCGTCACCCGCTAACCTGACCTGATGGGCAAGCTCTATGAACGCTCTTTCGACAACCTGAATTGATTACTCATTCCCGGCCTTTGCTCCTTTATATCGATCGTACCTTGGCTCGTTCCTGGGGCGTGAAGCGGGCAGTAGCGTAAGGGCAGTTTGTTTCGGTCTCTCAATGACCAGGCTCCTTACCTTAGTAGGACTCCTATCCTATCTATTCTTGGGAGCAAGGCTCTTTGACCCAGGGCTTATTCTATCTTTAGGGTTCTTCCTCTTGGAACCAGGTCTTCTATATGAACAAGGCTATTATTCTGTAATCAAGGCTCTTCTGTCAACTGGGCTATATGAACCAGGGCTAATACTACTATTCAATTAGAACAAGGCTACTAACAACTATGAAGGACTCCTCTTTCTTTCTTTTCGCACTAACAACAGTGATCCGCTCTGTTCTATTCTCTCTGAGAACCCGACACTCACTAAGTTAACTAACTAACTGTCTTTCCAATGGCTCCTGCTGTGTGCTCTGCTGTGGCCTCATCTGTGGGTGCTGCTGTGGGTGGTATCAGCTGTTCCAACTTACTTATGGGTTAGGCTTGCTTCACGCATTGTGTTTCCGGCTTCTAAGCTGCTTCCTACAGGTGATTGAAAGTTCTCTCGCCAAAAAACGATGACACCCCCTCTCTCTCTCCACTCCAACCGGAAAATCCGAAATCACCGGAGACCGGGAGAACCGGACCGCCCAGATTCCCCCGCGCACGCTCCAAACCCAAAACCCCATGACGACGACAGCAGGCGCAACACAAAGAAAAAGAACGAAGAGAATGTATTATTACTATCCTTTGAATTTTTACCCATGTTGACACCCATACACGGCGAGAGATGGAGGCACACAGTAAGTAAGCCGCCGCAGAACCAATAAAAACTGACTGGTTTATATTGACGACTGGTTGTTCTGACTCCGTTGTTCTTATAGACAACTCCCCTGGTTTATAAGGTAACGCTATAGGGAGGGCACAATGAAATGAATGAATGAGGATCGCTACTTGCTCACATGAATGAATGAGGATCGCTACTTGCTCACATGAACGAATGAGGATCGCTACCGCTAAATAAACATAGTCATTTCCTGTATCGACTCTTGGATCGACTGACTATTGGCAGACTGGCAATGACGGGTGGGGATGGGCTGTCGGTTCACAGACAGAGAAGTAATCCATCAGTTCCAAAACATCCAAGAAAGCGTCGACCCCCGGCATCAACTCTAGGATTGACTAGCGGCTATCAACAAGGATCTCGTGGCGACTGGCTCTAATGACCTTATTTCTATCACTGGCTATGACTGGCTATGATCCTATGCTATGATTGGCAGCTATTGATTGGCAGCTATGATTGGCAGCTATGATCAACTATGATCGGCAGCTATGTTAAACTATGATCGGCAGCTATGTTAAACTATGACTGGGCTATGTTGGCCTAAATTCTAATAGCTATTTGTGTACGATATTCTTTTACTACAGTTACTAAGGATTTTTATATTGATGCTTATTTATATACGTCTATACGTCGATTTACAATTTGTTGAGGAGGGAGCATAGTCAATGTTTAGTCGCAGAGTCCGATCGATTTTAGGAGTTGGAGCAAGATGAGTGAGTTCAGATACCAAAGCCACAAACAAGCCGCCAAGAGCTACACGAGCCAAGAGCCTTTAGCCTTCACAAACAAGGAGGCCAAAAATAACTAGAGCATAACTCAGGGAGGAGGGACTATAAAGAGCCATTTTACGCAGGTCAGGTAGTGATTTAACGCAGGTGTACCCATTCCCCTGTTTCATTGCAGATTTCCGGTCATATTTACTGTCATTGCCAGGAGATTACATTCCCCATAGCAGTTTATAGAACCCTATACCCTATAACCTATACCCCACATAGAAGAAGACCTAGACCCTCGACCTATAACCTTGAACTCTCCACCTCACATAGCTTACATACTTACACAGGGAAGGGGGCCTATTCAATAATGGAAAAATACCTCCCTAATAAAACCTAAGTTACGCATGGTAAATGAAGTACATAAAGGTAGCGTATGAGTGTTATGGTATATTCTCCTCTGATAACCTGGCCCCCTATTCCTGGAGAGTGGTAAGCAATCCCAACCATCCCGTCCAGCCACTCCAGCCAGTTTAGCTGGGTAAAGGTTTCCAGGCAAGCTCGTAAGCAAGGGAGCACCAGTTGGAGTGTGGTGGGCTGATTAGTGTTCTAGTTCGCCGTGGTCCTTTCGGTGAACTGCGGACTATCGGTTCAAAGCTGTTGGGAACATGGGTGTGCCGTCCTGTGCCTTGCTGTACCATGTCCTGTTATTTTGATTGGCAAGTAGTAAACACTGGGCTTCATGGTCGGAACTATCTATCGGTTCACATCCCTAGGCCTGTTTAGCGTAAGTAAGCAAGATCTCTCTATCTCTCTAAACGGGCAGCAATCGATCAGCAGGTGGGACTGGTGGGCATCAGTTGAGCTGTGGACTTAACTGCGCTGTAAGAACATGGGGCTTAGATTGTACCTCGTATTGGGAGTGAGATATTTGATGGACAAGTTAAATGTATAAATGCGATTCTAGCGAAGGTATGCAAGTCTCACGTAGATATGCGCGAGTTCAACGTAGATATGCTACGGCTGCCATATGGTATGGCAAGACCCCACAATGTGATGGCATACTACTGGCTATAGATTAGCAGAATAGCCTATCAGATTACCAATTCCAATGGCAAAGTGAAAAAATATATGTGCAATATCATCTGTGAAAACAGAGGGATATGCTCTTCTCAAATTGTCGATTCTCCCCCATAGGGAGGAGTAAACCCCCATTGGAATTGAAACTAACTTAGATATGCAGGTATCTATATAAATAAATGGTTTAGTTAAACTACTAGCCTTAGAGGAAGTCCCATGGCAGCAAAATAAGCCTGAAGAGAAGATTATCTTAGTTCATGCACTTAGTTCCATGGAGTTCCTTAGAGTTATACTACTAGCCTAGCCCTATGGAGTAAGGCCTTATGGACTTCCGGTGGTAGTCTTAGTCCCATGCCCTAAGGTTCTTATAATATCTTAAGATAAGAGTGGAACCATTCAGATTACTTAGGGCAAAGTGAAACGTAAAGATGCGACACGTAGTAGATATGCAAGTTGTTAGGGTAATTGGTAACTTCACACTGACTGGGAACTACATCCGAGTGCCCTACGCTCCAGCAGCATAAGCAATGGGACACTACTAGCTCTACTACTTGTAGTCTGTAGAGTAGGTCTACAGGCAAAACACCACCAAATGAAAAGGTTTTGAGAAATCCTGTCCTCCCAACCAAACCAATTCTGGGACTTGGCGGGGTTCACAAGGTGGCCTCTCTTTTCTCTGTGGGACTGGCTTCTTTAGAAAGGCGGTGAAAGGAGCGGAGCGGATTACAAATTATTACAATGGCAAGGACGTAGAGATGCACGTATCGTTTGTTAAAACGTATAGATGCTATATCGTATATAAATGTATTTATTTCTCGTGAAAATGGAAAAGTTAAACGTAGATGAGTTTAGACCAAAACAGCAATGGGCTTTATTTGAACAACTCAGGAAGGGTACTTATTCTCTCTCACTCTATGGCCCCGGCACCTTGGAGAGGGAGACCGGCCTCTTTATTATTATTCTTCTCTTTTTCAAAATGAGGGAGCGGGCCACTTTGATTTAACTCTGGCGGGCATGGTACTTAGGATTTGCTTGGATGTACCCATGTTGTAATTGATCCGGTGTTAAAACGTAGAGATGTGATATCGCGTATATCAATTAATCCCAGCCCCCTTGTTCAACCCCGGCTTCACTAGGTCAGGCTACTGCCCCTGAATTAAGTCCAAAGGGGACGATGTATCGAGAACAGTTCACATCGATGGGCATGTGGGAAAGAGAGAACAGGTTACGTAAACTCCTTCCTGGTCACGTACAAGAGCTTCTAGGAATGACTGTTTCCCATTGACTTGACCCATACTTAGAGAGATTGAAAGATCTCCCACTCTTCCCTTATCTCTTGGCAGCGAGTTACTACAGCTCGTAATTATATACGATTCACCTGTTGAGGATCATACGCCAGAAGGTCATAGCCAGCTGATCATAGCCGATAGCCGATCATAGTCGATCACATAGTCAGAAGAAGGTCATTGCCAGCCCGTCATTGTAGCGATAGTCAATCATTGTCAGCCGATCATAGCTTGCTTTGCTACGCTTGGCTACCGAGGGGCTAGAAACAGTCATTCCTAGAAGCTCTTGCCCTCTTATTTAAAGGTACGGCCTGCTCTACGGAAGTGAGGTTGCAGGTACTGGAAAGTCAACTGTATTCAACTGCTTCTCTAGTCTTTGCTCTTGGTGTTGCTTCTTCTACTGAATCTTCTACTTAATCTACTCAATCTACTGAACCAACTGCAAGGATTGGGGAAGAAATAGAAAGCGTAACGTCTTGCAAGCCGGGGAAATAAGTCGAGGTAAGATGAAAGAGAAGATAGGTGGTTCGCAGAGGGAAACCTGTGGCTACCTTGTTACGACTTCACCCCACCGTAACGCGCTATATTGCTTCTGATCTAGGTTGGCTAGGTCAGTCAGTGCCAGCCAGTTGGTTGGCCAGCCAGTTAGTTTGCCAGCCAGTCTGTCTTATTTTCTACCGGGCAGCCGAATCTCAGAACTGGACGAAGGAAGCTTGGTCATTACCTGAAGTCAAGCAATAAAGATCGGGAGATTGATTGATTGACTGAAAGGGACGCTAACGCTATAGGTATTCCGCTCCCTCAAGAAATCCATCCCCTTTCAGGGTCAGTACCCCTTTCAGGGGGCAGGGACGCTAACGCTAGGCATCCCTCCCCCCGAAGGGAACCGAAGGGGACAAGCGAAGCGATACCCGAGCCTCTTGCCAGAGGCGAAGGGACAGATCCCTTCTCCTTAGTGAACGAAGCAAGCTACAGGATCCATTGCCGTCTTAGCTACATGCTTATGCTTATGCCTTTAGGGGTATGAGGAAGGAGCTACGCTGCTCAAGTTTGAAAGTCATAAGGCAAGCATAATATCATATATAATGAGATATATCTTTGTATACGATATTATTCTATTAGGGATCGATTATGAAAGAAAGTATCAGGTAGACACTAGATATACAGTAAGACTGAGTCTCTATGATCCGGGAAGGAACAACCGGGCACCCTCTAGAGGCACTTGCTTAAAGGATCTCCAAAGCCAGGTACAACAACCCTTCTGTTTTTACGATAGCAGCTCCCCCACCCAATAAGGTAAATTAGGTTTTGTAGAAATTCAGTTCAAGCGAACTTATTGCCTGCTACCCACCTGCACCTTATTAGAGGAGATAATGCATCACTTAACCTACTTAGGAGGGGGAACGAATAATGCCCCGCACTTACAGACAGCCTTGCACTGGCTCCCCATAGAGCTTTTGGACCGCCCGCCTTCCATACATACAGCAGCATTCACAGCCAGGTCTGGAATAACACTTGCTCACAGATGCGGGTACCACTATTCCCTATTCTTCCGGCCGAGCGCCGATACCATTCAGGAATTAGAACCAACTGGAATGGAAGAGCCATACTTAGACTTTTAATGCCTGCTACAATTGGATTTTTGAAACACCATAAATATTGGCCATTTTAGAGTAACGAGCCTCGGCGAATCGTTGGTTTTGAAGTCATAATTCCCTAAGTACGTGCCTCTCGGTGTTTTGGCTTTTTCATGGCAAAATCGGGTCCTCGTGGTTATGCTCAAAGAACTACTCTTCGATCCTCACCCTCTAAGCTCTCTGAACCTAGCCTTTTAAGTGGTAATTTCAGGAAGAAAAGGTGGCATGGTCAAGATGGTAAATTGGGTAGAAGGGGGCTTTGCGCAAGGGAGAGGGATAATGTCTTGCCCTATAATGCCAACTTGGACTGCTGGTATCTGAGTTCTGCTTTGTTGATCCGCTTAAAGGCACGGAGTGAATAACGGAGTGTTCAGTCCTATCTAAATGGGTGGGTGGGATCCTCAGAACTGCCCTCTTGGATTTCAGAACTCTAGCCAGACCCTTGCATCTTGGAAGGAAGAAGGGAGGGCTTCACATAGAGCAGGGCGTTCGAAAGATAGATAATAACAGGCAGGACGGGCTTCAACAAAAAACACCTTACATCATGCTTACTTGGCGCTTAGACCTTTGCCATTACTCAGCCAGCCTACTTGCCTGAACTTATGAATTTATCTTGGTAACACTATGAACTTATGGGAACCACGTATTACCTATTGGTACGGCCGAGCCAGCCCTAAGACACTCTTCTACTTTTTCGAGCGAGGACTAAAAACGCTTTCAACTTCTACTTTGTGTGCTTCAAACGGAGGGAGCCCGAGCCCGGCTAGAATAGACTTTGTTTACGCGTCCAGAGAGAATTCCATCCTTAATAAACAGCGACCGGTGCTTACTTTCATTTCTACTGACCTTACTTACCGCTTCCCTGATAACGACGACCGCTGTGTGCTTGCCTTTCCCCACCTGACTTATCCTCCCGGCTTCATCTCCACAAGCCTCCCTCTTAAGCGCTTGCTTCATTCATCCAATGGGTTAGGACATGACTTCCTCCACATCCTAGGTAACCGTAAGGTTGATCCATCCGGCCCAAGGTCTAAGCAGTGCCTTCTAAGCGGCGCTTCATGAATCCAAGCTAGGGCATATAGGTCTGAAGGTGGATAGGTTGGACTCAATAATAAGGCAAGGGTGAGAGGAGAGGGTGAATGACTAGATGCCTCCTTTCCTCCCCATGAAGCATTCCTAGCGGATGCATGAAAAGTAAGTATAGTAAAGTCTGATCCCGTCCTGAGAATCAATAGAAGGGTTAATAGCAGTAGTGACTAAGCAATTAATAATAAGTTAATAACGAGTGAGGGCTAAAGGTCTATCTAGTTCTTGTAGAGAGTTGGTAAACCAAGGGAGTGAGGGTTGTCAGGGGGGCAAGGTCGATATAAGGCATGCAGCAAGGGTTGAAGCGGTCAGCAGGGTCTCGATCATCATCTAGGGTCTCCGGTTCGTTCGTTGGTTGGGTTATTCGAGCAAAGCCGAATCGTCGGGTTGGTCCAGCCACACACAGGTTCTAGCATCAGGGTCTAGCGTCACATTCTAGCCAGCCGGCAAGCAAGCCGTCAAGTTCATCGTTGTCAGGTGGCAAGAAGATCGATACGAGTCAGGTAGCAAGGGAGGTCGATATAAGGCAGGTATCAATAGATCAGATCTCAGATAGAGAGATCCGGGCAGCAAGATCGAGACGGTATCAGTTTAGAAGGTCGCAAGATCTCGCTCGATCAGCAGGTAGGATAACTACTGTGGGCTTTCGGTGAACGTCCGTAGTTCTTGGTGGTCTGATTCGTGTAGGTCTCCAGGTAAAGGAGGTCGAGAATCAATCGGGTCTATATCTCAGCGCTATAATTAAGTTCTCTCTCAATCAATAAACCTGTAATTGATTCTTCAGTCAGCGAGATTGAAGTAAGCTGCGAATACTTGGATGAAGTAAGTAATTTCCGTTCCCTGGTTAATATGTCTATAAGAGGCCGGCTGGGTTTGAAGCGGGCTTGGTTATACTCCTGTAGCAGCTGGGAAAGGAACTGCGCTTTTATAGCATACACGGATTGGCTGTACTATCGCTATTCCACAGCGTCGATAGCTGGAGCAGCTCGATCACAGCAGGCAGCAGCTGGAAGCGTCGATAGCTGGGAGCCACTGGATCACACTGGAGGAACGAAACGTAGTCGAGGGCCATAGATCATATTACCTATCATAGTTTGTGTGCTAATAAACCAACTAAAACAAACTGGCTGACTGGCTAATTGGATCCAACTGATGCCCGAAACCAACAATGAAAGGTCGATACTCGGTTCTCGAACTACTGGTTCTATCCCATTCGGATAAGAGAGTCGGTAAACCCTCTCCCGTAGAGACGCAGTTACTGCCCTCTACTTCCCTAGAAACAGCAGGCAGTATTAGTGAAAATAAATGCCTTTATTGCAGCTTTACTGCAGGCGGGCGAAAGCACTTTAGACTATTAGATTAATACTACTAGGCTAGCTTACTTAAACTATTAGATCGGACGGATCGGCTATTCGATTTCTTTCCTCATTTACAGTTCAGCTAATGAATGCCTAGGGAGCTTGCGGGGAAACATAGCATATCCCATGGTATTAACTACCTAGTAAACTACTTCAGAGAGATGGCAAATCTGAACAAGAGTGGCACGGCCCTCATCTAATTAGGGATACCCTTGGCCTTGATGTCTACCGCTCTGGAAGGCAAAGAATTAAAACATCCAGCCCCGTTTCACGCATAACCACCTACTTATTGCACAACACGCCCGGGCCGGTGTGCCATTGACTTTCTCCTAATCGCTTTGCAGCCTCTCTACAGCCTACTCACAGCCTATTGCCATGATCTTCGGGGCTCTGCCTTGTACTACCCTTTCACCTTTTTGACATCATCTAATCACCATCACGTTAAGGCAAGCAACCTACGCCACCTCACTTCCATTATCGCCACTTCATCATTCTGCACTTTGGAGACATGCTACGCCTTAAAATAGAAAACTGCAACCGGATCCAAGTTTGTTTGGGTGGTATCCAGCCCTTTGAAGCCAAGCACAACTGATCCCACTTATGAGCACCTTACAGGACTGCCATCTTTTACCAGACTCTACTTGCAAACCCTTGGCTTACCAATCTCCATAGCAGCTATGCATACTATGTTCGATGGAGGTCCGGGGGCGCAATGATAGGATGAGGGATCCCTATCTCAATGACCGACGCAACCCCGCCCCATGTCCATAGCGGCCGGCGGTCCTGGTCCCTGATCTCGCGGGTCAATGCAATGGCTTGGGTTAATGGGGAAATGTGGTGACGTCCCCGGAAGGCGACGAAAGAGGCAAGACATATATGACAAAATCGGTATCAATAGGATAATAAAAAGCTCAGAATCATAAAGAAGCATGATAGTATAAGGGCGGGTCGATCTCCTTATTCAAGTTTTAATACGTATACCCAATACACCACCCCTATAGACTCTAATGGAAAGAAGGATTCTCTAGTCACGCTACACTGGCTCAGATCTTGTTGCCGACACCTCCTCCTCTACCTGCCAACGACCCCCACCAAATCAAATCTTTCTGTGCCAGCGATGAATGATCGATCTTAATCGCCTTATATGTTTTTAAAGGTCGAGATGGCAGCCGGGCACCATGATGCACCATCAATCAGGACTGGTCCAGAGTTGAGTCTGGTTCAGGGATAGTACCACGCACGGATCATAGCTTTCTCTTAAACTACAGCTTCTTCAGGCGCCAATACCAATTAATAAGGAGATGGCCCAGAAGGATTAGGAAGGCTCCGGGTTATGAGTGCATAGATTCTACTTGAACTTAAAGCAGGAGCGGGCTCGGGTAGACCTAGATACAACGCATGGGGTAATAGCAACCGGGTGTACATTCAAGCTTACCCACTCGTATTACCCTACGCATTAATGAATCGGTGTTTCTTTAGGGTGCCAAGCGGTAAAACTAACTCCCCCTTTTCTATGTGATAGCGGGCCAATTCCGAATAGCAATTCTAGGACTCGACTAAGCTGTACTCAACTGATCGAGAAAAACCTCTACCGCCGCTTCTACCGATTCTTAAAGCTAATAAATCTCATTTTCATCTGATCTCGCGCCAATCCATTTCTAGTTCATCAATCTCAGTAGCTAATATCTCTCACTCAGTAGCAGGAGGCCCTATCGGCTATAGGTACTGGGCCATCTATGCTAGCTACAATTCCTGGATGATCCACCCCCGAAATAACTAGTTTCTGCGGGTCAAGTCTATTGTATACGCATCTTCTCTTGTTTCTATTATTTGAGCGGGTACAGAGACGACCTAACCTCATTAGATAGGGAGGTCATGGAGGGGAAAACATTGAACCGGGCCCGGCATTTCACCATCGATGGGCTTTACACTCGGCATTTCACTGCGGTATTTAATCACCTCATAAATTCATATTGCGAGAAGCCACTTCAAAACCTGTAAGACGTCGATTCAGCCCCCTTAAGTTGAGGGAGAGCGCTCTAAGAATCGAGATGCAATAATAGTGGAAATCGACCTGTTCAAATTGGTTTGTTGGGCTGCTTAACAACGAGCTGCTATAAAGAGAACCGGGAAGAAACTTCGCATGCACGTTTCACTAAGACCAAGCACAACCCCCCAATTATTATTATTATTAAGTGATGATCTCGTTTCTCCGCCCTGACACATCTGGGAGAAGCACCGGGTATGTCATAGAAGCATATAGGTATCACATCACAGGCTACGGTTCGAACCCGCAGTAGTCGGGGCCCCGCGAGTCAACTGATTGCTCCCGCTCATAAGTCGGTTAGTTGAGCGCAGCGATTCAAGGTTCTTAATAAGTTCGAACCTGTGCTCCCCTATCCGGACCTAGGGCAGGGAGTCGAGGGATACTTTTGAGTGAATGGGAAAAAAGGGGTCTTGAAGACTCTCTTTGTGCGGTGCGAGCATCGAGCACACGGTGGAGGCTTGCCACTTCGTCCTCCAACGTAGCCACCCGTTGATCCATGCCGGCTAGGAGCCGGTCCACCCGCTCCCGGTGCGACTCCCTCACTTCCTCATGTGCTGCCGCCAAGTTTAGTCCGTCAAACTTAGCCGAACCAACAATGCTTCTGACGAACCAAGTCCTCTAGATTCCGCGGTACGAACCCTTATTACGTACCCCGTTCGTTAAGGAAAGGGATAACCTCCCCCTCAATTTGTAATAATGGGGAGGGTATTGGATTATTGCACTATTCATTATTCATTCGGGAGGGGGCACCACTAATGATAATGAATGTTGGGAAACGAATAAGGTGATTCAAGTTGGCCGGGGGGGGGTCCCCGGGCGGAGGGAGGGCCGGGAAAAGGGTAACCTGCGTTAGCTTTGGTTCCCCAGTTCAGGGTATCGTTCGGGTATTATCTATCATGAGCCTACTCAGAACTAGCTGATTCTCGCATTTATGAGATCCCGAGTCTCCAAGTGGGCCCTCTTGGCCACCCACGACCCTGGCTTTTTGGGGAATCCTGCTCCTGTGTCGCTTGTAGCTCGGCGGTCCACCGGGTTTTTGTCTCCAGTTCCGAGTGTATTCTTGGATAGTTATAGCGGCCCATAGGCGCAAGATGTACCTTGTGGGGGCGGCCGAAACCTGGACATAGTCCTTTCAGACAGTGGCCGTTTAGTCCATGGTCCATTGGATGTTCGGTGCAAGGCCAAAAATTGGAACACACTGCCCGAAACGTTCCCGTCCTTCGCTTTAGGGCCTGTCCCTCAGTGTGGTCAGTACTGAATACTGTCGGGCAGCAAAGCTTACACCTGTTAACTTATTGCGATGGTTCACCAGGGCCTCTTTCCTCCTCCCTTTTCTGCTCACTCGTGAATCAGGGGCTGCCGGACCCCCCCTACAAAGGGGGAGAGAGTCGACTGAGCATCTCAGCCATTGGCGGGAATTTCGCCCGCATCCGATCCCCAATTCTTGTTCACCCCGGATGATCGTGTTGGGTTAATTGTTACCTCGTATGATCGTGTTGGGTGAGCAACAGCCGCTTCGTCACAGTACTTACTTATGGGCTAACGGGTCACACTTTGGCCAAGTATCCTACAAAAGGACTCCCGAAAGCCAGAAAGATTGAAGGAATGGCCTGCGGAATGGGCGCATCATGACATCGTAAGATGTCTCGCCCGAATGGATTAGTTGGTGCTGGAAATGTCGGAAAAAGCGAACGGAAAGAGTGATAAGGAGTGAAAGAGACAGAGACACTTCCCAACCAGAAAGCGAAGTTACCACTGATGGTATATTTTGTGTAAGCGAGCTCTGAGATAACATCTTTGGGATAAAATCCAGTTGGAAAAGGAAATCCAATTAGAGATAGGCTGCCTATGGGCATCATGGCATAGGTAAAAGGTAACGAGGAAGCAAGCCCCCCCATCTTGCGCGTATCTTGCTCATCCGACATGGCATGAATCACTGGACCTGCACTCAAGAATAGTAATGCTTTGAAAAAAGCGTGATTCATTGAATGAGAGACGCTAACCGAATAGTTGGAAATGCCGCGAGCAAGGATCATATAGCCTAATTGACTGCGAGTTGGATGAGCTATGACCCTCTTTGAATCGTTCTGTAATATTCCAGTGGTTGCCGCGGAGAATGACGTCATAGCCCCTGCAAAAGCAATAACAATCGAAGCCGTGGGTGGGTATTCAGATGGAGGGGAGCACCTCGCTATCATGGGAACGCCTGCTGTTACCGTAGTAGCTGCATGAATCGGAGCGGATACTGGAGTGGGACCCTCCGTTGCATCGGGTGACCGAGTATGCGATCCTATCTGTGCGGATTTTCCAACAGCACCAATAGAGGGTGAGATACGAATAACAGTTATGGCATGAAATCTAATATTGCGGAAAATTAAATAATTTTGGGGTTCAGAAAAGGCACTAGCACGAGCAGAAATGGTCGGGGAGTCTACTGTTTGAAAGAGAGTAGAACAACCCAAAATCCCGAGAGCTGATCCAAAATCACCTACTCGATTGACAAGCATAGCTTTGATAGCTGCTTTATTTGCCTTAAGTCGTGTGGACCGGGAATTAATTGACGAATATGGAGCGAGACCTACTCCCTCCCATCCCGGGAATAATTGAATAAAGTTATCTCCGGTAACCGACATTGGCGTAAAAAAAGTAGGAATGGATGAATGACACATAAATCGAGGACTATGTGGATCCTCGGACATATATGAAACGGGATGAGGATGGACCAAGCTACTTACGAATGTAACCACAATTGGCATAACTACGGTCGGGCTATCAAACACAGGGTCGGAAGTGAATTCCGGGTCGAACCAATCTGCGAATCGAGCTCTGTTACCCTTGCAATGATGTGGTACCCCCAGGAACATTCTAATTAAGTGCTCTCCGAACCGTGCGGGGAGGTTTCCCATCACACGGCTCACCAACTTGATATTATGGTTCTTAAGGGTAACAACCACCGTATGTCCGAACAGGATCCCCCCCTTCCCCTTCTATAGGGTTTTTACTATAATTTATTCCCCTCAAAGAGTTAGAAGGGTTGATCAGGACAGGATCTTACTGGGTTGACCTTGAAGGACCTTCCCCTCGCGCGCGTTATTACCAAAATGAATCAGTAAAGAAAGGCGCCATTCGTTATCGCTTTCCTTTGCCACTCAAGTAAGTGTACGGCATCTGCTTGGGCCCCTTCTTCCTTCCCGCTGATCCGCCCCCCTATTAAAATAAAAAGAGGGGGATCGATCAATAGTTGAGTGTACTACGAGCCCTCTGCCCCACGCATCCAACCAGCTCAGAATGCGTGGTTCACCGGTTCCACCGACTATACTCTTCCAGTTATTCAGTCGATACAGAGGTGCGCTTTCAGTGGGGGGGTGTGCTGTCCCTATTGGACTCTTCCCCATAAGGCCCCCTAAAGCCCGGGCATAAGCGCCCTCTTGCTACCCATATGCGAGGCCCGCTCTTAGCCGCCGCCCGCCTTCCCCAACCTGTGCGTGGGACCTCCTTGCCGCAGGGGATCGATCGCTCCCACACCTGTAGCGTTCGTGATCTCCTCAACTGTGTATCGAAAGGCGGGGCAGCACAGCCAGCCGGGGGTTGTTACGTCCAGTATGTCCCCCCCCTTCTTCCCGACATGCTATGGTGCCCAGGGTAGTTCCCATAGAGCGAGTCGAGTCCGTATCGCCGCGGAGCAACTGCAGCGTCCGGATCGAATCCATCTACTCGGCGATTCATCCGGTGACTTCACGGTCGCCAAAGGAGCCCCGAGAAGCATCAAACATTTCAGATAAGATCCGTGGAGCAATTTTTGGATAGCAAGCACTAGCTCCCGGTGCGACTTCATGAGAAGCAGTCAAGGATAAGATAGAAGATAATGAAACGCACGTGGTGGTTACTATGGCGGTTCCTTCTGAACCTAGAAAACGTCCGAAAGCACCTGCTACGGAACTACCGGGCAAGGGCAACGATACTATGAGTAAATACATGAAATCGAATATGGGGACAACCAAGAATCAGGCAACTACGGAGCGGCCTGTGATTGAGCGAAAATGGGAAATTCCTAGAATATGAAAGAAGATAAATTCCTATAACTATAATACTTCAAAGAGAAGGCTCCAGTCCAATCTAGAAGGCAGACGGTCCTTATAAACCCTTTCTTTCAAATCAAAAAAGAAAGGAATGAAATCGCTTGTCCGCATCGGGCAAGGTAGTTTATAAGAAACTCGTTCACGGCCATATTCGAAAGGTCCTTTATCTTATAGTGATAGAAACCCCAATCTAAACTCCCATCACTATTAAGTAAGGCCGTGATAGTAGGCGATTTTTCGTACCCAACATTCGCTGACCCGAGGGCAGGGGCGGGCTCCACGAAACGGTACGGAGAAACTCCGCGACTCCGCTAAGCTCCTTCAGATCCCCAATGAAGTAGGTTCCAGCCAGATCCCCCAAGGCTAACCCGTCAATCAAGGGGGTTAGCCTGGGATCGAATTCCCCCACAAGGGAAAGGGTGGGAAAGGGAGGATGCGCAAGCAGGCTCGACTATCAGGAGAGGAAAGATTTGGTTTCGAATCTTTCGTACGCTCGCAACTCTGCTGCCACCCCCTCACTTGGCGTCGGCGCTTGCCCCGAATCTGACAACGGGCCGAATATCCTGGCGGAATGGTTTCCTCATCCGCAGTTGTTCCTCCGGGCGCGCGTTATTATTACCAGACAAATCCCAGTTGGGATTATCCCTACAAGAGTCCGTCCGGTTGGGGCGAAGAAGCAAGGAGGATTCGAGCCTCGCTCAAGTAGAACATCCCAATCTATGATTGGGGGCTCTGAATCTTGTATCAGAGCGCCGGAAGATCCGGAAACTTTGTAGATACAAAAGAAGGGTTCAAGGGAATCGTATGAAATGGTGACATATATTATTAGAAGAATCATATTAGTAATAATATTCCGAGCAACCATATCTATCTTTATTTTATTACCAACTGGTAAAAGCCAGCATTTCTCATTTATATGGGCGATACTACACTACACACACTAGGTAACATACGCCTTTAGATAAAGACGTCTTTTTGATCCGGCACGCAGGAGTTGTTATATACGTAATATGACATAGATAATGATGAGCCAGCAGCGGGGGCCCACCTGAAATCACCAACATAGATCCCAAATCCAGCATTACGCCTTCCCCCCTCCTCCGAAGAATAGTGGTGGGTGCATATCCTTACCTGAGCATAGCGATTTTAGATACGTTAAGTGACTCTTAGAGGTAGGAGGGCGAGGGTTTTAACGCGAAACTATTCATATGGTGAGGGCATTTAAGCCGTTTTCAGATGCCAGAGAAGGATTTGGTATAACACATTGATAGAAAGTAACATTCAATCTAAGAATAAAGCTATTCGAAGCCCTTCGAACCAATAGCTGGCTGGTCTTGACTTCTATCCCGTCAATCTATAAACCCAAAGGCTAGTACTTTGCTTGCCGGCTTACTGGCTGGCTTGCTTGCTGACTGGTTGGTAGACCGGTATCTCCCGCTCCCCAACCAACCAAAATGGGTAGGTAGGATCAAGTAGCCCACCTTTTGGAATAACCAAGTAGAACTCAGTCCCCCTTGGGCCAGGGCAATCATACTTAGAGTGGCCAAACTCACTAGGGAGAAGCATCTAATCTCTGTTGGCCCTTGAGTCCCTCCGCCGTCTCGGGAGCCTCTGTGGTCATATCTATCTAGGTTCTCCCCTGTTATGTTATCACAACGGGGTTCGGGACCTGTAATTCTATCGATATTCAGGTGCCTCCCTGCCCCCTGCTTGCCTGCTTGATTGATCATCACTCCATTCGTGCGCGTCTGTCGGGGCCCCTGGGCCCTCGTCTCCCCTTGGTACGGTGGCCCTTCAGACTGGTCCCGTTCCCTCCTTGTTCATAATAAGAGCCAGCCCCGTCGTCATTGGCCCGATATTAATGCGGGAAGCAAAGCAGTTATTCCAATTCTGTGTGCCCTTCCGCCCCACTTACTTAATATAAGGGGGTCATTCTTGTAAAGAGTGGCTGCACCCCATCCGTTCCGTAGGCGTGGCTTGCTGTTATTCATATACGTATATAATATTATTCGGAATATTACGTAGATAACAACTGGGTTCGAGCGGCCTTAAGTGGTAACTGCACCCGAAAGAACTACCACTGACATAGCAAGCCCTAATGAATGGAATGGCAAGTGCGTCTTTCTTCAGCCGCCTGGAAAAAAGAAGGCAGGAAAGAGAATATGTCAAAAATATGGGGACCTTGATCATATCACTGGCAAACGGGCTCTGCTCTCTCTGTATGAGGTACTGGGCCGGAGCAACGCGTCTGGTCTTGTCGGTCATTTCAGATACGAAAAGGAAGACAGACGGACGAAGGGTGTGCCTGCCGTAGCGTGACAGTAGCTCTCACTGACACCAGAGCCCCCACATGCAAACAAAACCTGCCCCTTTCCCTTATTATTTCTCTTTTAGTTCAGTTACTTCGCTCACGCACGCTCGATGGGGGCCTGCCTCACGATTATTTCCCTTGGCTAGGCTTGGTAAAGTTTGATTTACCCCTGACTTTATTTTGGTTGGTCGGTTAGGGGGGCTTGTCAATCTTATTTTCGGACCCTTCCAACCTCAAGCAACTCCCATTTGATAAGTTTGCTGTATGCATGCCGGGCGCTAAGAAACCGCCGTATTTGAAAGGAAGGTAGATCGAGCATAAGTGAAAAACGCCCATTCCTCATCCATTCAAGTAAAGGGCTCCATCCAGTAGGCTCAGGGGCTCTCGAGAGAGTCGTAGTTGGTCGGAGTAGAAACCAGCAAGAAGAAGAAGGGGGGGGGCAGGCAATCGCTCGTATATAGGGAGGCAGGCGAGGGAGAGAGGGGTTTATTAGCGAGAGAGGGAGTGTGGGAAGGCCGTAGGGAGGGGAGCAAGAAATATTAAGGTAAGATATACTTCACTTCTGACTGACTAATTGACAAGTGGAGATTGATGAGACCCTACCAATCCTCTATCCAATAAGATAAGAAGCCCCTGTTGCTTACAACATCGGATTTAAGGCCGGATGCTCACTGAGACAGGGTTCTCTTCACTTCACTTAAAAGGAAGGCAGGGGGGATAAGGGGGGGGTGCCTTACCTTATCTAGTTTGTGATCCGTTGATCTATGAACCGGGACATTTCCATTGATCTCTGAACCCATTTCCCATTTCCATTGATCTCCCATTTCCATGGAATAGATAGGGAAGCCGTCTCCGAGCATGATTGATCTAAAGTTTTTCTTTCCCGACGAATAGGGAGTAGGGGGGGGGAATGAAACCCTAAAGAATAATCATCTCTGCTTTCAACTCCTACTTTCTTTGGGGATAGAATAGAGATTTCCCTTTCTTATCTTAGGTTCGGCTATTCTTCCATACCGACTTAGCTGCCCGGCACTTCACCTCACCAGGGAGGGATAGATCGGACAACCGGTACACTCCATCCATCAGGGCCCGTTGTTTCTTTCATCCTGAGCACCGGCCCGTTGTTTCTTTCATTCTGAGCACCCGGAGAATCCCAGCATTTTCGTCTAAATGACACCGACCTTTAATCTGCTTAATATTGGTCCCCACTTTCCCTCCCCCCTAGATTGGAAATGGCATGGCATTGAATGAAGATTCTGGTCTTTTTTTACGGGCCTTTCCCCTCGATCTACCTCGGGCCGCATGCACACTCCCGACTTCATTCAATAGTATAGAAAGAAGGATTCGTACTTTCGAAGTATGCTTCCGGGTACCGAAGACTATAACCACTAACCACTTGGCTATACGCTTTTCTTCGCAGCGTCTCCTTTGCGGCTTAGACCAAGTTACCTTTCCGAATCGAAATTGGGCCGATAATATACTTATTCCCTATTTATTTCTTGTTGGGCGGGAGGCACGGACAATTCTTATTGCAAGCAAGCAGCTATGGCGTAACCTATTCACTCACCTACTACAGGCAAGGCATCTCGCTCGGCCCGAGAAAGCGAGAGAGACTAATATGACACATGCAAGTGGTTAATATTCTTCCTTTCGTTACGCGCCCATTCCCATTGAACGAGCACGACCATCATGCATGATGCATGAAGAAGGTTTTCTATTCGAATAACGAACGACGGGCGAGAAAGATAGCCAGGTAGGTGGTCCTTTGAGAATGAGGGGCTACCCAGCCATCTTTCTTTGCGGGAAAAGGGAAGGGAATGAACGAATCTTTTTTATTTCTTTTTAGAACAACGAGCGGGCACCGGCTATAATATAGGGGGGGAGGGCAGCAACTCTGACTCCCTCACAATGACATTTCCTAGAGCCAACTAAGCCCTTCCGATCCCGGGAAATTATCTACCTCTTTATCTATTGGAAGTGAAAAACCAAAACTATCAAGTAGGGAATGAAGTGCAGGGACGAATAGCAAACTAACGGGTTTATCCGTGAACAGAATATTGGGCAACTATAGTTACCCTGTAGGGATGATGCCTGTAGTGCGTTACTCATCATTATTCCGTTAGCAAAGGTGCAGCCCGAGTCGGCTGCTTGCGCCTCGATCGGGAAACCATGAAAATTATGTTCTTGTGTGTGAATCAATCGAAGGTACATTCCTAGTGATCATGTGGGCCGGTCAGGGTCTTTTGATCAAAGGTTGGCGCTACTGAATGAACTAGCTGCTTGATTGAAGGGAGAAAGCATTAGGCACTCGAGCGTAAGTCGTAGGGACATTTCTCAACCGACATCAGTTGAGGGGGAGGATATAGATAGAGGGGAACGGCACTTCGTCAGTCAGTCAGTCAATAGGTAAGGTCAACAACAAGTCTCTTCTCTCACTTATGTCACCCCACATGTCTAGATGGCTGAGATGCATTCATGTTCCCATTTATTTATGTAATACGACGGATTCATGCATTGTCTATTGCTCCATAGGAATGCATTCATGGGAGTGGGCTTGGGTGGGTTGGTTATACTTTGGTTGTTATTGGTTGCTTATACTTACTATTTTTTTCTTGTCCCTTTCGGGAAATAAAAATAATAGATACATGTTGCAATTACCAAGATAATTCTATTTGTTTGTGAAATATTCTATTTGGTGCTTTTTCATTTTCCGAGAATAACGGCGGAAAGGAGTTGCGGGGTTCGTACTTGCCCCTCTAGTTTCGATCGGTCTTGCCTGCCTGCCTGCCATCCATAGATCGATCGGGTCGGGTTCAAAATTATTAGAACGCGCTGCACGCACTTACTTCCTTCGTTCCCCTTCCCCGTTAGTTTGTTTGCTTTCGCTTAGGTTATCCCTCCTATTTTGATTTTACAATGTGCCGGAGGCTAATATGCACCACGCTTCACACATTCGTTCGATAGGGAGTAATATATAAGGATCATAATTTCCCACTTACTTACTTATTTCCTTGGTTGGCTAGCTTCAATTCGTTTTTGGGTTTTTTCAATTCGTTTTGGGAGAGATTGGTTCTGTGTGGTGGGTGGGATTATGGATCTGTACATAAGCCGGTAATCAGAAGCTTGCTTTACCGTTTCGATCGCTTAAGCTCCGATACCCAATACATTGTGAAAGAAGGGTAAAAGAAGAGAAGAATGGTAATGCATACATAAATGCATGAATGAAAGAAGAGGACCTCGGGAGAGGAACGAAGGGAGGTTGGTTCATTCTCTTCCTCTATATGTATGTCTTTGTAAGGGAAATACTAGTGAAAGGGCTAGGATAACAATCGATAACGGAATCACGCTTCGTTATTCGCTAGTTAATGCTCACCGCACCATGTAAATCCATCCCTCAGCGGACCTTACTCATTAATAGATAGGAAGAGTCCTATCGATCTCCTTCCTTTTAAAAGTTGTTAATAAATCTATAAATAAATAACGTCCGATAGGGATATTTTTCACTCGACCTCCATCTCCTTCCTCTCCTAGTCGGTTGAGCCTTCTCCCTTTCGTTATTACTATTTTTGGACCCCGTAACGTAATATGAATAGATCGAGTAGTTGGGTCCGCCTATTAGGTAGGCCCCAGGGAGAGAGCATTTCTTTATGTAGGCACTCACCGATAGGTTGAGGGTTGCGCTGGTTAATAACTCGGGCAGGTGTGGGGGATGATTTCGACATGCATTCACTCGGCGTCGTTTGATAATGAGTTTGATGCTGGATTGGTGATTCGCTTCACTTCATATACGTGATATGATCGACTTGTTGGCTCCTCTCCCTATCCCTCTATCCCTTTCACCTAAAGGTCCTACCGGTCGAGTGAGGCCCTTGCCTTAGAACATTTCAGATAAAGCGCCGATCTATCTCTATCTCTCTCTAAAATAAATGAAATAGGGACCTCGAGCAAATCCCCCCAAGGCAACGTAGAAGGCCAACCTCCTTCCTTCCATGCGTCCGTCCTTAGATTATCCCAAGCCTACTTCCAAGCCGACCTCCTAAACTACCTCCTCTTCATTCGGTTCGGGTGGGGCTTACGCTGTCTCAACTCCCTTCCCTTTCTTTACCCAGAGGAAATGGCTCTTGGTTGGGGCCTTATGAAACTCCCTTCCGGATGTTAGAAATCTCTGAATCGGAAACCTCACATAAATAAAAAAGCATCCCTTGCTGATCTTTAGCCCCTAGGTCATTTGCTGAGGTTCTTTAGGGAGGGAAGAATAGTCGAATAAGGAATAACCAACATGCCTGCATGCAGGCAGGCATGGCATTCGTTCTTCGCTGCTTTTGAGTTTCCCTCTCTCTTCCTTGTGATGGGAGTATGGCCAAGCGGCCTGGCCTGATGGTACAACGGCTCTGGGGCGACCGGGGGTTCGAGAGAAAGGAAAGAAAGTAGGTTCAACGAGAAAGCAGAGCAGAGGTGGTTCCACCAGAGAAAGCTAAAGCTCTGGTTCGTAAATTCCCTCCTTCTTACTTAATATATCTATAAAGTATATGAAGGGTTATAGGCGGTTGAAGAACAAGGCCCTGGTACTTCCAGGCTTGGTGTCTGCTGGCTGGCCCACTTAATACTTAATACTTAATATATGGCGTTCCAGTAAGGCAAGGTACGGTTTGGGCTTCTCTTCCACGGTTTGTCCAGTAAGGCCTTGAAAGGAGGGTAGGTCTTATCTTCTCTTTCCTTACTTACTCTGTATGGCTCTCTGTATAAAATGGCTGTATCAAAAGGCTGTATCAAATGGCTACGCCTTACCTTACTTATCTTTCCTTACTTAATGAATTGAATTAAGGGGCCTTTCTAATATTAAGTTAAGGGGACTTCGTTCCATTCCAGCCAGTAAGGCTTTGAATAAAAGGCCCTATCGGGTCGGGTAGGTAGGGGTAAATCGTGTAAGGCCTTGACCTTTAAAGGTCCTTGCCCGATGCGGACAAGCGGCTACGCTCCTTTCATTTCTTCAAGTAAGGGTAAGGAAGGTCAATACTTCGAAGACTTGTCCTGATTAACCGCTTCAGCAGCCCCGTAATCTTTACTTCGGACAACAGGCCTTGAAAGGAAATATTCTCATATTCTGGGCCCTTGGCCTTAATATTTCATGAAGAAGGCCAATAAGTATAAGTGGTGTTTAGTTTTTGTCATATTTTTTCATACGAACAAAGATAAGGCGGCTATAAATCCCAACCCACCCGACGGTCCTGACCGAAAGGTCTTGAGCTCAGGATTTGAGGGGAAGAAATAGATAGAGGGTCCTGGCCCTTGATTTCTTCCCCTCAAAGAGAGAGAGTGAGAGTTCGGGACGGGAAGATATGACCCGGGCCTGAACCTAAAGTAGTCTTTCTTTGAGGGGAATAAATGAAAGAAGAGGGGAATAAATGAAATAATCCTGAAGTAAGATCCTGAAAGGTCTTAGCTAGCTCTGCTCAGGCAGGTAAGGGATAGATAACCTACACACACAAATTCTGCACGCGCTCATTCCTATCCTATCCTATGACATACATAGATAACGGGGCAATAGCTTTGCGTTCTTCAAGGCGACGGGAAGAGGAAAGAAATCAATATGATGTTCCCGCTCCAGTATTCTGTGTTTTTTCATCCTTTGCTACGAAGGAGAATTCATTGCATATATTATGTATTATAATTCCCTGCATCGTATTAGGTGGGAAATGATTGATAGATAGTGATTTTGTTAGGTTTTTTTCGCTAGACCTCCTCTTCGGGAAGCACTAGATCGGCCGTCCAGATAGTATATAAATCTCCTCACGAACTCGTACAATCGATGCCACAGAGATGGTCAACTCCATCATCGGAGAAATAGGTAAACGAGCGACGATTTGACACCAGATATCTGGAGGTGCGAAAAAAGCTGCTGTGGGAAGCGGGGAAACCATGAAAAAACGACGATTCTTCGTGGAAGTTTTCACAGAAATACCCTTCTCTGGCAAACGGATCACAATTACGGGTACTTGGGAGCATATTGATGAAATGAACGAAATACGAACAGTTGACATAATATGGTCAAAAATCTTAGGTTGTAACTTGATCATGAGCAAATTAGTTGATGTTGTACCCGCAAAGCATGGGAAGTGCCGAACATTGGGAACTACCCGGGAAAGAGTTAGAAACAAGAACGGGAAGAAGCGAAAACCACTTGGGTGAAAAAATTGATTGTATCTCGCCCTTCGTTCTCCGTAGCAACTGGGGATCGAAGGGCACCAAATTTGATAACTTATGGAGGGAAAGACGGAGTAGGAGCATGCTACTGGAGACGTAGTAACACATGTTGAAGAGGCCTCCGTCGATCGTGTACGAACGGAATACGGGTCCAAAGGCAGGGTCGGAGAGGGTTTAGCTGATGGAAATATTGACTCTTCCGGGAACCAATGACGCGTAAACCATGTCGAACTAAGACCAATAAATATCCGAACGGAACGAATTCTAGCTTCTCCCGGAGGAGTTTTCGATGCAAAATTCGTATGATACGGATGAAAGATTCAGACAATATTCGCTCGTCCGTCCAGCGCAACGGGCGCCAACATCTTCGAGGGAAAGGGATACCGGGGAAGGGATAACGGGAAAGGAAGCAGCACTTTAGCAAGTGGGTGCTTCAGAATTTGTGTAGGGATAGTCTCAGGATAGTGAGTGACAGAATTTGCCTTCCCTACTTATATTTATTCCCTTCAAAGAGCATAGCGAAGCTTACCTGAGCATGAAGGGGTTCGGGTCTTACCTGAGCCCTTATATATGAATATATAACCGGGAAGAGATTGGTGAAAATGAGGTTCGGGAAGACTTATATTTATTCCCCTCAAAGGGCTCTGCGAAGTCCTGGTCTTACCTGCCTGCCTGAGTGAGCTAGCTCTGCAAGGTCCTGGCCCTTGATTTCTTCCCCTTGGTCGAGGGGAAGGAATCAATATAGGGCCTTTCAATAAGGACCTTACTCTCTTAAGGTAAAGTGGGAAATCACGGAAAGCTGTGAGCCCATACGGGGAATCTTAAAATAGAACACATTTTTGGGTGACTTGTGAGGGAAAATGGAAAACCAAAGATAGAGCGTAGATTTCGCGAACTTCTTCCATTTCTTCCAGTCATTCTTGATATATGTAATTACGCTTTCTTATATATGTAATTACGCTTTATTTTATTCTCTCTCTAGTTACCGAAAGGCCCTAAGTTACTTATTTAGTGAGGTACGAAGTCGCTCACCTGACCTCGGGAAGGTGAGGGGCCCAAAAATAGAGGGTCTGAAGACGCGAAGACCGACTCTTGGGTGCCCCCATACAACAAGTAACTTAGAAACCGAACGGCTCGACCAACGGGAGAGGGACGAACGCTCGCCCTTACTTCCGACGAGGGCGAGGGATTTATAATACTTGCTCAACGGTAGGAGGGCAAGCAATCCTTCCTTACGCGATATTCTCTTTTATTTGGGTTATTTATTTGGTGAGGGGCTTATGGTCGAGCGTTTCAAAACCCTCGACTTACTCGATCTTCTCTTTCACTTACGCGACTTACGCGATCTTCTCTTTCCCTTCCCTTACTTACCTAGGAAAGCCTCCCGTAAGAGTAGGGGCAGGCAAGGAAGGGCTACTTGAGCTTGAGCTGGGGCTCGTATTGCATTCTTCTTATTAATTCAGATAAGAATAGGGCCCCTTCATTCCTCCATCCGTCCACCCCAAATGAAATGTAGCATTCCAACATTTGGCCATTAGATTTTGAAGGTAGTTGGGATAGAAGTGTACTTAAACAACAATGGGCAGAGCTATGGGGGGTGACCATAGGTTTTGTAGATTTCACAATATTCACTCACCACAGTGCCCGAAAACCTAGTAATTGGTGGGATCAGCTTAGGAGCTATAAACTTTACTCTTAGGTGAGGGATAATCATTTACCATTTGTTCCTTTGTCTTGCATATGATACACCAGACTTGTTCCCTTCCTGCCTTGGCTTGGTTCATCTTCTATATTTTATTTGTCAGGGCCGACAACTGTTACTGGAACTGTATAAGATCAAGCATCTTGCTAGTAAAGGGCATAGCTGTAATGCCCATTCGCATCACCCCCAGATATCCATTCATTTCATTGTTCTTCATAGCTTAGGCTAAGGCCTCCTGCTGGGTAGTCCACTCCTATTGCATTAGTGGCACTCTGGTTTGAGATAGAAGACCCTAAATGAACCACCCCTTGTGTTGGGTCTCATGGATCAAGTAAGAGATCCTGCTAATTAGGTCATGGAAGCACTAATAATATTCCTAAGCACTCTCGCTTATGATTTCCTTAATATCTTTAAACTTGGTGCAACTCTATTGCTACAAGTTCGACCTCTGAAACTCAACTACTAATCCAATTCACCTCGTCCAGGGTCTTGGTTGCACCTTGGCGGTTGGTCTGTATAAACTTAATATACCATTGTAGAGCTATCCCCCACAACATGGTTTGGAACTCTACCATTTTAGCATATAGAGCTATGATCCTCCCCACCCTCTTGACTGAATTCCAGGCTCTCGACCCATCCCTAACGCCCTCGCCGGGAGCTCGTAGGCTCATGGCGCTCCGCACCAAAACTGCCTGCCGGATCCCCAGTGGTGAGCGTGGTATTGCGCGCATGGCATGCATGTTCGGCTCAAGATTGATTGGCATATTACAAACCCGCACACAACAACGCCAACCAAAAGGCTAAAAAACCCCAAAAAGAAAGAGAAAACCGGTTGTAGAGTGGTGCCTTCGTCTTTCGGATGGATCTGCCGACCGACCAAACGGGGGCTTCCGACCGGCCCCGCGCATCCCCGGGCGGGGGTGCTCGCCGAGCAGGAGCGAACAATAAAAACAGTTGGATAGGTCCTTAAAGGTATTATCTGAGTTAGAAGGGCCTTACCTTCTCTTCTGGCCAGGACCTTATCTAGGACCTTTCATTCAGGTGATACGGCGCCTTACTGGAACGAAGCACCTTACTGACTGAAATGAAAGGTGCGTTTAGCTCTTGTCCGCATCGGACAAGGACCTTTCAAAGCCTTAAGTGTTCCTGTAAGAGCAGACAATCAGAATCAGAAGGAAGTAAGTCAGCCCCTTGCTTGTTTGTTGAGCTGGCAGCAGCATCAGCAGCTGAATATAGAGGTGGGTTAGCCCCTTAAGCGGGCAATAATACAGTAGGTAGGTAAGCCGAGCAGGCAGCTTCAAAAAAATAGGAAAGATATATTTGAGGAGAAGAGATATAAAAACCCTTTAGCGGGCAGCGGACGGAGTAGGCCCCTCTGGAGTTTAGCGGGCAGCTGAAGAACTGGAGCGGGCAGAATAATAAAGGTGTTACTTATTTTATTAGTTTTAAAGTAGGTAGTGAGGTGGTTTTAGTGTCGTTTTTTTTTCTTATATCTAGAAGGAAGGGTAGGGTCGTGTGCGCGGATCTAGCTGGACTGGAAGGGTGCGCGTGCCACGATCGCTGTGGAGCATATTGGACGGATAGGAGTGTGGTGAGTCGAATCGAAGGTTGAAAGGCAGCCTTTTTGTTCGTAGACTCGCACCGGTTACCTACTTCTACGAAGTACTTTGGGCAGTGTTTTAACTAACTTGTTGAGCCACTTACTTCCTTCTCCCTCGACTGACGTCCCGTCCCTACCAGGCATAATTCTATCTTTATCTATGTAATTACGTTTTCTTATCTAGCCCTGTGTCCCAACCAGCCAACCAACCAAAGAGCATACCATCCATAAAGGCCAACTCTTCATTTGCCGGTCTTACGAGGATAACCTTCTAATTATTAGGGCCGGGTCCTGAAAGAGAAAAAAAGGCTCTTGACTTTATTTGTAGGGACTATTGCCTAAAAAGGGTCAAAGCCTGCCTGAGTAGGCTATCTATCGTCCTGAAAGAAAGAGAGATGACAGTGCCTCGCTAACTCAGCCGGGGCTGCCCGCCCTTCGGGGAGCGTTAGCGGGGATGGGGAAAGAAAGTGGGAAGGAAGGCGTAGCACCTCCCAAAAGACTCTTTTTCGTCCTGGCGAACCGAAGCTTTGAAAGCGAACCTTCCGTCTCTGGAGATAGGAAGGCCGGTGCTATGCTATAGAGAGCATTCATTCATTATAGTTTATGAAAGAACCCGAAGGCAAGCGAAGGGAATAACTTTACCGAGCAGAAGAAAGAAGCGAGCGAAGGTCTATTAGCGAAGCTTTCACTAACTCTATCCCCATCTATAGAAAGCGAAGCGAAGGTTCGCCTGTAAGGGCGGGCTTGAACGAGCTCTGCGAGAGGGAAGTGAAGGAAGGGAACCCGAGCGAATCACTTTCTAGACTCTATAGGCAGGCAGGCGTGATTAAACAGCCTTTCAGCTCAGTCGTCAACGCAGTGAGGCTGGGAATAGAGGATTTATGGCTAGCAGTTATTCTATGGATGGCTGGCTTTCAACCCTCATCAATCAGGCAGGGTCAATCCATGCCATTCCTCCCTCCCCCCACTGCTTGCTCCCCGAGATCTCGATTTTGGTTCCTATCTAGCCATTCATTCCCCAATTCTTTCCCCATAATAACTCACATATTTCTGGCATCCAGCCTCAGATGAGTTATTGAAAACTCCTGTCCATCCCCCTTCTCCTCCCTCCACTAAAGGGTTCGGTACGAACTCGTATTCATTCCCATCCGCCTATTCATTCCCATCCATAGATAGGCAGGCGAAGGGCGCGGACGGATATAAAGTTCAGTGAAGCTTCGGTTCTCTCTTCAATCAATAAGTGTTTGCTCCGCCTGCCTTATCTATGGGCATGACATAAAGGGGGCTTTGCGGAGAACGAAGGTGAATGGTTCTATAGATAGAGAGAGAGACGGGTGCCCTTCTTCCTCAAAATGAAAAGGAGGGGTGAAGCGCAGTGAGGGGACGCCGGCTGCTGATCATCATGGAGATGCTGGGCGGAGGGACGCGCGATAGATGGATGAATCAATGTTTGGTTGGAGGAATAAAGAGGAAGTGGCCGTATTCTTCATTCAAACAAACGGCCCTGACGATGCATTACTCTACCCCGCTATTGTTATTCTCATTATTCTTGTCCTTTCTTCCGTCATTACTATTTTAGTACAGTTTAAGCCCGTCGGGAGCCAATTGAGTAGTAGACACCCCGATCGATGGGTTTCCCCCCTCTAGGGCTTAAACTGTACTAAAAGTGAATTACCTAAGCTATGGCTTCTCACTGTGTAACTTCTTTTAGATCTGATAGCTGCGTTCGTTTTGGAGTTAATTTCCAGTTTCTTCGCTTACTTAGCTTAGTGGGATTCATTTCGATCGACTTTGAGCAATGAATGATTGATCGACCTCGGAGAGCATCGTAAATGATGGATCAATGTGAAAACCTTCCTTCAAAAGTAGCATGCTTCTCGGGCTTCTCGGATCCAAAAGATGAACCGAACACGCACCCTCCCAAACTCTTTCCGAAGGCCACGCACGGAATGAGGAGGTGGGAAAGATAGCTAGGAAATCGATCGCTGTTTGGGGCGAAGGTGGTAGGGGAGGGATACAGAGCAGCGAGAAGGCAAGCAGGCAGGAAAGAGCCAGCTGAGAGGGAATTAAAGAAAGAATAGATGAAGCCGCCGTAGCTGCGGCCCCCCCCCTTCAAATGCAAGGTTGGATCGACCGGAGCTTCCTTCTTGGATTTAAGAACTACAGCACCTGGATATGATGGGAGGGCTTGGGGGTAGCTGAGTTAGCTTAGCAAGCGAGAGTATTTATCCAATTATACCTGAGTTTCAAAGTTTCGCACTTAATAAATCTATGGGATATAAAGGCAGGGATAACGTCTTTCGACGCGCCAATATAGAACAACTCTCACCGATCGGTGGGATCGCCCGAAAGCTAAGTTATTTCAGTCATTCATTATATATGAGAATATCCATTATTTCGCGCAGCGTGCCTGTTCTTTAGCCACTGTATTTTTATAAATATGTTATGATGTTTAATTATATAAGCTATGTATGGCTTGTATGGGGGGATATGTGCTTATGGGCTATGAATAGCGTATGACCCTCAACAGTTAAATCGTATATAATGAGCTGTCTTAAATCTCTCTTGTTGTGAAGGTAGTTGTGAATCACTCACAGTGTGATCATAGTGCCGTACCGTGCCGGGTTTTACATATCCCATACTTTCCGTGCAAAGGCACTACACTTCTTTTACCTTTCCGTAGGTAGGAAAGAAAGCAAGCGTATGGAGTTATAGACAAAGGGTTTTGGTTATTGATAGGAATGGGTGGGGTACCCAGGCCACCTTTTCTTACTTCATTTACCAGTTGCTCACCGAGCGACCAAGGACGCCAACACCCAAGCAAAGTCGTCGGTAAGTTATCAATGGCGGTCTGCCCGTATTCGATCCAACCAAAAGGAAAACCTCCACGCCTTTATTCACTTATTACTTCCCTTCCATACAGCTAGTTTTCAAATTGGTTGTTAGGTTGTTCCAATCCCAAAAGCTGAGGCCAACCGCGTATTTTATAAAGACAATGGTGTGGACAGGTTCGGAGGCATATGATCGGTGCTTATGCTCTATGTATAGCGCAGCATCGATAGAAAAAGCCACGGGTAACGACGGGTATATTGATCGTGCGTATACTGCCTGGCCTGTATTCTCTCTCTCTATATGGCCCAAACTGAACAAAACTAGACTCTGACAGCTTCCAATTCCAGGGCCAGGGACAGGGGCAGGGGCACCCCAAGCACAAGTATAAAAAACACTATAAGCAGGGGCATCGATCCCCGCAGCAGATGCAGAGGTGGAGGTAGATGCAAGAGTTTAACCACCAGCGGTTCAAGATCCTGTTCGAGCAATTTACCCATCATTTATATATAGTAGATGCGGATCCAGCATATAAGCATTTGTTCCCCGGTCCTAGAACTTACCCGGCCAAGCAGTTCGTGGGTAGGGGACTCTTCCTTTCCCCCTGCTCACATCATATATATATATATAGAGCGTACCCCTGTTCCCGGTAGGGGCTTTTCCCCTGTTAACATAACCATCAATAGTGCAATCCCGGCCACGGAGACTGGCTTCCCGGCCAAGGAGAATAGACACGGCCAAGGATACCGGTTAGTGCACGTTCATCCTGACCTCTGCATCCCGACCCATCTCCGTAGACCAACCCGGCCAAGACGTGTTAGTGCCTCGGCCAACTGGTGTTGGTGCCTGGAGACTCACGAACTGGTGATGGGAGTTAACCCCTGGCCTTACTCCTGGAGAGCAATGGATATGCCCCGGCTTCCGGCTTCCTTCCATCCAAGGAGAATAGCTCTCTTCTATCCTTCTTACTGGGGCCTATAGCGAGATAGGGGTTATAGAGGCTCTTCCTTCCATCTATCTCTTTTTCTTCCCACTGGAGACTAGCTCTTTCTCTTATTCCTCTAGAGTAGTGATCTAGTGATCTGCTGTTATCCCGCTTCCTTAGAGTAGTGATTAGTACCCAGATAGTTATTAGCGTATATAGTGCTTAGCGTAATAGTGCTAGGGGACTTTTCCTTCTTTTCTTCTATAATCCTTTATCTAACCTGGTGCTAGTGCCTGGTATATCTAATTTCGGGCAAGAAATATTCAAATGGCAATTTCCGGTAAGCAAATGAAACGAAAAGATGCCCAGATGAACTCCACCCCAGCACACCTGATGCTTGTCCCTCACAAACCTCAGACCCTGCATCTTCCTGGCTTGGCACCATTCAACCCCTATTTTCTATGGATCCCCTTGCCTTCGTAAGATAAGAGAAATCAAAAAGAAGAGCTTGGAAGAGTTCTATGGCTACAAAGGAACCCTCACATCCCATTGCAAGTCCTAGGCTACTATAAATTTATGATGCTTACACTAGATTATATACAATGACCACTTTAGAGCCTTTAGCCTAGAATCCATATTCTGAGATGAGAGCAGAAGACTGGAGGGTTGCGCAAGTCAGGTTTCAAACTTCTTATTGCTCAATTACCCGCTTTCGATAACATCCATATGGCAAAGAGCACCAATACAATATTTTCTAATAAATATTACCAGGCTACCCAATAGAATGAAAGCCTGAAGTACAGGACCATCTCTTTGGGAAGGAAGGATGGCTCCCCTTACAAAGGAGGGGGAGGAAGGCCAGCATTGTTTGTAGCATCATTCAAGTAAATACAGATTTATATCGTAGAAACATGAGCTTGTTCTATAGCAGTTGGGAACGCCTATTTTGTAAGATGTGGCAGTTGTTGTTGGGAACGCCTTTCTTAGAAGATGTGTAAATTGGGAACAACGCTTTTCTCGGAAGATGGGGCTGTTGTCTGTCCGATGGACCACCCATTTCTGTGGATGTTATCAATCAAGTCAATCAAGTAAAATAAAGCCGCCTTCCCGTAAACATGTCTGCCTGTTGGCTGCCATGCTTTTGTGCGCCCCTCTCCCTTCCTTTGGTCGGTCGAGCGGGTTCGTACCTTACCCCCTCTAAGAAGACATTCATTATCAATCAATAAATAAAACGCAGTCCTTACTCTAAGGTTCCTATTCTAACGCTGGGCAAAACATCTATCTCTCCTAGTCGCTCCTTCCGGCAAGTTCTCTATCCGCCCCTCCTTTCTCTCCCAACAATGTATGCAAATAAATATTTAAAGAAATCACTTGGCTTCACCACAGCTACCTACCCTGCGAGGTTGTTTCTATCCGCCTCGACTTGATTTCCTTCAGACCTCCTCATCCGTCCCGTTTCGTTTATTCTCCTAGCCTGCCCGTTTTTTGGATCAACTAGAGTTTCATGGACCAGCAGCCTGCAAGTAACGCGATGCCAGCCAGTAAAAAACTCAAAGCAAAAAAGCAAGTAAGCCAGGCCGTTTCTTTCTTGGACCAGCCAGCAGCAATAATGAAAAGCAAGTAAAGATCTGCCAGTAAAGATCTGCCGGTAAAGAACTCAAAGCAAGCAGCCGGGTTCCCGCTCAGCCTAAAAGCTTCCATCTTAATCCATCCGTACCATGCAGCCCAGACCAGCGAGCAGCAATCCCCATATCCTTCCTAGCTGTGTCCTCCCCTATCTGGGTGAAAAGTGTTCAAATACCGTATTTCTTAAAGTCAAATGTAACTTTGTCAGTTGGGGTGTTTATTCATATCATATCAGGTTTCAAAGAAGCGTTTGCAGAGAGCAAAAATTGAATATAGATTATTTCTTGTTAAATCGCCTAGGCCTCTAACTGCTCTATCTGCCTCACGTTCTCTCTTTCCAGCTCCTCCAACTCCTCATTGATTTCCTACGCTCGCTACTCAACATGTCCAAAGCTCCTCAAATGGGGAATCAACGTATATAGACGCCCCTAGGTCTATTTGTTGGAAGGTAAAGAGCAAGGTCGAGGCATAGAAGAAGGTATGCGAGGTAGGTATCACTGTGTCACTCTGGGGGCAATGTTTGAATGACGAGACTGTTTTCACAATGGGGGGGTGTGCGTGGACGGGTTCTCTGTCTGTGGAACGATGGGTGAATGGCTGGTTCGATCGGTGCCAAGGTCTCGTAGGTAGACTCAATCGGTTCTAGAGATCAGCGCTATCAGTCCTCCTCCTCAATCGATAAAATCTCTGGTGAAACCGAAGTTGAATCAACGTATATAACGCCATGCTGTAGATGCATCTTGGTGTGATGGCTTGTAGTAGGTTAGATGCATGCTAGTGTGTTGGTGAAGGCTTATGGTGGGTTTATTGGGCTTGTAGGACAAGGGAAGGACTGGCCTGCCCTCCTGGGTAACATAGTCCTAACCTTCCCATCAAGGTCTTCGAGCAAATCCACCAAAAAAGCTCTAAACGGAATAAATACGAGGGACTTGGCAATGACTAACGGAAAAGCACGAATCTTTTCTCGGAAGAAATACAAGGGAATTTGCAAGTGCTAATGAAAAGCACTCATACTTATCGATAAGGGAAGTCTTTAAGTGGACTTTCTCAATGGATCCGGGACCTTTTCCCTTCATGGATGTATCTGATGAATTGGGATCAAAACCGGTTGCTTTCGGCTACTTTTACGAGGGGAAAGGCGCCTATAAAATGAAGTCTCCGTGATTGAATGGTGACTCTTCCCTTCATGGATGGTATCTCCTTAAATGGTTTCAAAACGCTCCGTGAGCTTTCGGCGATAGGTCAGAGTGATATTAGTTTCATATCCACTTTTAGATCCTCTAGGTGCGGGCTAAATCCCAGTCATAGATGCAGATCAAGACGAAGATCCAGTTCCGGTTGTTTCAGATTATCTAGCTTTAGAGCCAACCAATTACATTTTATCCAGGACCAGCATTCCCTGTTCCAACATTAGTATGTGCTCCTGGTAATGTTCCGACAAAAGCTATAGCTCCGAGAGATGATGCAGAGGCAATAGCATTTGAATCAGTTTCCTCGTCCGTTCGAAAGCCCATAGCATAACCTGTGAAAGATTCCGTTCCAATTTAAGCGCCTTTTCCAGTCCCAGATCGAGATCCGGATTCAGTAGATGCCAGTGCAGTTCCAAAGTCTCTAGATGCAAATTCAATTGCAGATCATCCAGTTTAAGATCCTCCAGTTCCTGGTTATCCAGCGTCCTCACCAGCGGCAGAGACTGTTTTAGCCCCAGGTGCAGATATAGTTGACCAAATCAGAGTCCTTAGCAGATGCAGTTCCGGAGCCAATTGCGGTTTATCCACCAGCATATAAGCCAGCAGTATCAAAGTAAGCAGGAGTAGAGACAGCATCTTAGCCAGTTCGAGTACCGGAGCCAGTTTACCTACAAACATCAGTATCAGTTTAGGTTGACCCATAACCAATAAATGATCTAGCAAAGTCAAAGGCAGGAGCACAGGAAGCAGTTCCGGGTCGAGATTGGGGTTACTCGGTTTAAGCAGCACCTGTAGTAGTAGTTTCATCCATTGATCCAGTTAGAGATCGAGACACAGTAGTAGCAGCTAGAGCATAGGCAGCTAAGACAGAGGCAGATCCAAAGGCATTAGTGTAGTACCTATCCAATATGGAAACAGCCATTGACCCGGTATCAGTGGAAAAAACACGGGCAAAGACGTAGGAAGCAATAGGGACGGAGAGGAGCAAAGAGAGCAGCATCTGAGCCCGTTCGAAAGCTAGTTGACCTAGCATCAGTTTACCCATAAGCCGCGGCTGATCCAGTTTATTGAGTTTCTCCTTTTTCACTATATCGCCCCGCATCCCTGATGGTTCAATAGCCAACAGCATCAACATCTGAGCCAGCAGCTAAGGTAGCAAGAAGAGCAAAGGTGGTTAGAGCATAGGCAGGTGCAGTTTCACTAGTTATGCCGGGTTAACTACCTATTAAAAAGCCAACAGAAGAAGAAGCAAAAGCATAGGCACCATTTACAGTATGATGCCGGTCAATCAATCATTATAGACGCAACGTTCCGGACTTGACATGCGCGCATAGATCGAGACCCCGTCGATGGCCCATCACCAGCAGAGGAATAGACTAAGGTTAAGGTGGAGGGAGCAGTCCCACTCCTATAAACAGGGGCAAAGGCAGTTTATTACCCAGCATCAGTGTCAGTCGAAGATCCAGGCGCACATACCGCGCACATAAAGATACAGAGCCACAGATATAGATTTCACCCCGCCCAGAGACATAAATGGTTTAAGATCCTCCAGGTACAGGGCCACCCGTCCTAGTGCCAGCATCAGTATAAAAGTAAGTAGCGCAAGTGGTAGAGGCGGCATCCGAACCAGTCCCTGTTTCTCTTCGCCCGGTATCCCTTTCAATTCGAGAACCAATAGTTCCAAATCCAGTTGGAGTTCGAGTAGATTCAGTTTCAGTTTTTCCAGCGGCATACGCACCATCAATAGCAGTTGACTGAGTTGAACCAATCGATGCATCAAAAGTAAAGGCATGACCATAATAGCAATCATCTCGCCAGGGATTGGTGGATATAAAATATCCACTTAGACCTACCTTCTTCTTTTAGTTACTGTAGTTCCATATCCCGATGCAGATCTACCAGTTTTAGATCCTATAGTTTAAGAACCAATTCCAGCAATAAAATCCAGTTTTAGCAGATTCAGTGCCATAGTCAGAAGAAGAGCCACCAGCGGCAAATCCAGTTCTAGATCGAGTTTACTAAGAATCAAAGGGAGAAAAGGCATAGACTACGGATAAAGCAGGGGCATCACCCACAGAGTCAAAGGCAGTGGTTTCATCCGTTGACCCATAATCTATTGAGTCAGAGTCAAAGGCAGTCTCGGTAAACTGTTTATGGTTTTAAATCTAGAGGCTTTGGATTTCCAATAAATGGGACGGGAAGGGATGCTCTGGCTCCTTCTAGCTCTCGATATTGATCTATCTGCCTTTGCTCTCTTTTAACTCCTACGAGGATATCGAGCTGCCCCCGCTATAGGTGGTGCCTGTACCTTTGCTATTAGGGGTTAAAAATATATAACTGGAATATCTACATCTGGTATTAAAGCTGCTACCTGTGCTTCTGTGTTCTATACCTTTGCTACTGATGCTTTCACTCAATCAAGTGCAATTGTTGATGGTGCTTCTTGTGTGCTTCAATAGGAGAAACAATTACTTATGAAGCTGCCCTTATCCCTCCTTTGTCTTTGACTATGATACCGGTCCCATCCTTGCTACGACTTGCTCCATCCAATCCATGCGCTGAATGATGCTATTTATACGTGGGGCAGGAAATTTTAAAAGCTTCTTTGAACGCTAGCATATGTTGGAACACATGCAAATCCCCCACATAGGAACAAAAGCTTATGTCGGAACAGCAGGGAGGGATGCTGGTTCAATTGGTGGTAAAACCACTATAGGGACTGGAGAACCAACTGGTTCAACAATTGGATTTGGAACTTAAGCTCGATCAATTTAATATGGCTCTCGAACTGGGAGGGATGCTTCCCCCTCTCCTGTTGCTGGAAGATCTTTATATAAATCTCGAACGAAAATAACTGGAATTGGAATTGCTACTTAAATTGGCGCTTCAACTGGATCCACTCAATCAATGGGCTATGGTTCTAAAAATGGATCCGAGCGAAAGGAACCTGAGACAGGAAGGTACGCCAAGCGTAGTGGCTTTCTAACAAGCTATCAAATTGGCTCTGTATCTCCAATGAATGGATCTGAATCTACCGCCCCTGATGCCTTTACCTGTGCTGCTGGGGCAATCTATGCTACTGGCTTTCGTTTCGACTCGGAGGATCTAAAGCTGGGTATCGATCTGCTGGAAGGGATACCACTACCAGCAATGGACCTTTAAGGGAAGCTTACTCTACTACTTTATGGTGCCTATACCATTCTCGCTACCCCGGTAGTGAAACTGCTTGCTTTGTTTCTGCTGGCATGTAAAGTGGGTTGGAGTCATCCCTTCCTGGCTGGTAAAGATGCATTCTCCTTTATTGGATCGAGGAGTGAGTTTGAAAGTGTAAGTGGAGTATTCCTGATAGGAAAGAATAAGGGAGCCCCATCATGGCCAACTGAACAACGATCCAACACATGCAATAAAGTCCATCATCTATCGCAGCAAAGATAGAGTTTTAGTCTAAATAAGCGAGCATAGCATGGGGATAAATCGGTATCCTCAAGAGTCATTCCATCCAGCGGCCTTGAAGAAGCAAGCATCTCCAGTCATTCAATTCACTCATGCAGGGGTAGGTGTGGAAATCAATCTGACAAACAAATCATATGAGACGGTCGGTCTCATTGAGATGCCGAGAGAACGCATGAATTAGGCGGCCATAGATCATCCGACTCCCTCCCCGGACGGAGGAACATCCGCGCGCCATCCATATAGTCATTGGGAATCGCCGTGGCGATGTCAGCATGTCCATTGGTAAAAGCAGGTAGGCTTCATTCGGCGCTGGTCACTATTCCCAGCATACATATTCGTTCGACGGCATCGCTTAAAAAAGACACCGATATAACACATCTAGGTCTTCGTTCGGTAACGGATCCCCCAGATAAGCACGCGAAAACGTCACAACCATTTGATATTATATTAGCCGGCAGGCATACTTTATGTTCTATTTTTCATTGGCGGCTAGGGTCTCTATGGATCTCGTCGGCAAGGCTGGCGGTAGTGTTTCTAGGCCCACTGTGTGGTTGTTCTGTTGATGGAGCTGAAGATCTGCGCAATAAAATATTTAGTATTTCCCTACCCTACAGCAGATGGTTTCTTTACGGATGGAGGGAACCACAGCCCTCCACTGTCCCCTGCCACACTGTCCCCATGCGAATAAGGATTCTAGCCATATAAGAAGTAAAGAGTGGACCAAGCAAAGGACAGGAGGAGTAAGGAAGCGCGTGTGCGTGTACGTGCAACTATAATGGATGGACGGCGGGGCTCTGGTTGTCGCCGCCGGGTAACCTCAGCAGTACAACTATGATTTGACCCAACAATCCTAAAACCGTCAGATGATTCCCTACAACACCATCAGATATCATCTGAGGTCTTATATACCCACCCTGTAATTACTCAGCACCCACTAAATCACTAGGCAATGAAGTCTTTCTTTACTGGTTCATCATCTCATCTGCCTCCCCGAGCTTCTATCCCATTTCGGTAACTAGGCCAGGCCAAGTATCTAAGTGAGTTCATCCACATCTACTATATAGCCATCGCAAAAGACATAAATAACTCCATAACACTATTCCACTACTATTGCCTGCCCCTTTACTGGTTCATCAGCTCATCAGGAAGTGAGGTGCTCGACCACTTGGGTGGGCGCAGTAAAGGAAACGAAATGAAGTTTCGCTATATCTTTCTTCTGGATGGGAGAGGTAGCGTGCCACTAAAATATATCCTTCTATCTCCGCCCAGATGAAATGAAACTAATAGTCTTTAGGTGTAGGTAAAAAGTAGCAGGGCGCCTTTCCTTGTCGGATGGATGCCCGGGCATTGAACCTGCTTCACACCGCAATAGTGGAACGCCATAAATTGATCAATAACTCAGCAGGACTTGGGAGAACTCAGCAATACTTATTAATTTATATCTGGCAGCACCCAACCCCTCAATTTGGTTTTGTCTTTTCAAGTAATAAGGCAAGCGTCATTACATATATAATTATATATATCTTTGTATACTATATTATTCTATGAGGGCACGATCATCGTTAGTTGAGAGCGGTACGTTTCAACTGTATACTGATCGATGTTTTTCATACTCCGAAAGGAGGTAGACCGCCCCGATAGACAGAATAAAGAGCTGGAGCAATCCACCCATCCACGCCACCAGGCCATTCACCAAAACTGACCGCACTTTAGTTACCCCTCAACGGGAGGCAAGAGGGACACACCACCCGCCTCAACATGCGAAAAGAAAGAAACACACTGCACTAATCCCTCTATATACGATGCTTACAGAACAGCACAGCCAAGCATAGCACACCGTAAGACGGGACACCCTGAACAGCACAGCATTTGAGTTACCCCTCACGGGGGGGGGGAAAGTAATAGCTGGGACTTGACTCGATAACGACTTTAACAGACAGCATTGTTACTTCCTCCTGGGTGCAGTTAAAAGCACAGCCTGGGAGACTTAAATTGGACGGTCTAGCGGGCCACATACAGATGGTTGACATCGAGGCGAACCATTACCCGTAAGAACTAATTACAAACTTGCATTACTTACAATCACCTAGATGCCGAGGAACAATTGCTTTTATGTATATCACCTAAGAGAAGAGACTAGATAACTTGCGAAAGAACCTACCCGCGCTGGAGATAGAGACCGCCCCGCTAGAGATAGCAATAAACTGCTGATAGCCACTGCAATATGAACGAGTATACTCATCCGCCGAGCTGCAGGAACATGTACATGGGTGTAGAAGGATCCAGGGTAATGGGTGCACCTTTCACACTGGTACTCCCTGACCAGCATGAATGGTTTTCAACCCGAACTGAATGAAATAGACTACCTGGCCAGATCTGAATGTCTCAATGTGTATTGGCGCATGATCCTAAACAGGTGCATCACAAGTAATGCATCACCCATCAAATCGAGGTATAAACTTTTGTTCCGTAGATTATAGCAGGAAAAGCAACCAACTCCTCCTAACGGGAGACAGACATGAATTGACTGGGGCTTCCATCCGAATAAGGAAGTGAAGTGATTGGATTAAGCGGACAATAAGAAGAATAAGAAGAAATAGGTGTGTTTCTTGTGGGTATAATAGGAATATAAAGATTCAGATTTAGGGTATGGGAATCTTAATCCAGGCAAATGAAAGCAATCTCTTCTGGGCAAATCAATCCCAACCAATAGTTCTCACACAGTAGAGTGAATCTGCACTCTCCGCAAATTAAGGCAGGAAGGTATCCCCTTCGGGTTGGTCATGCATTGATAGAAAGGCGATGAGCAGAAGGTCTATATCATAGTACGGGTGCCCCAATCACTATTTGTTAGTCGTTGGGGCTAGTGGCTTCCCATCTGTCCCGTCCCTTCGGTGGATGCCCCAGGGGATCATTAATAACTAATAGGGTTTACTAAATAGAGAATCCATAGGGCCAAAGAATTTATCAGATGTTAAGGAAGATACATATAAAAGAAGGATCCGGAACTACCCTGGTCTGGTTGTCATCCCTAGGGAAGTGCGGTGTCCTGCTAGGCAAGCAATAAATAAGAAAGGGAAATGAGCTGCATTCCTGCAGTGTAAGGTAGACGACTTTAGCCAGAGTGAATTAATAGTGTTGATTGGACAAGCGTAATAGTGAATGAAAGTGATAGGTGAATAAACTAGGGAGGGTTCCATGCCTATCAGGAAGAGCGTGGCGGGGATATTAGAAGAGTTGGCGGGAACATGTCACGGAAAACCAGAATTGGAAGGACCTAGCATCGCATCGGGGATCACCGGAACCTCTTCAGTTCACTCCCAACCTACACCTACCCATTACTTTAGGATCAAGCGCGGCAGGAGGGAATGAACCCATCTTTCTGTCTACGCCTATTGATTTCAATTTCCAATAGGTTCGGAACAAGCGTTAGGTAAGGCAAACCGGTGGGTGAATGCAGCAACCAGTAAGATAACCCTCCTAGGGATGGCATTATGCTGGTTTCTCTTTTCCTCTCCCGGTCCGATTCAACCGATGGGGTCTCGACCTACAGACCTTTCTTCACCGCCATGCATATGGATTCTGAACCTCGAGGTGGAACCGGTGGGTGCCGTGTTCGAAACCAATTAAAGTGTTACGGGCTTGCTTTCAGATAGAGCTGGACATAAAATAAGAGTACTCCGAACGCTTATAAACTCAAATTGAGAAACCAAAATTCATGCCGTAACTAAATTGGACCATGAATATTTGGCAAATACTTTGCTTGTTTTCGCGACTTCACTCCTTGCCTTGGTGAGATGCGATAAGGATACGATAAGGAGAGAACACAACGGGAAGAAATAAAGGGTGAGGAAACGCTAAGTTGGCTCGACCGTATGGAAGAGGAAATAAGTACTTCGAAGATAAGGCTCTAGAGGGCAGACGGTCCTGACTGCGCCGGGCCTTAACCTAAAGTCTTTTAAGAGAATAAATCTAAGTGTCCTTTGCTGGTGTGGGCAGTAAGATCCTGGCCTTTTCTTTCTTCCCCTCAAGAGCCAAAGGTAAGGTATAACCTGACCTTCTCATTTTCACCACCCGGTAAGAAAAGAGTGAACAGACCGAACAGACCAGAACATACGTACCCTTTGGATTGGTCCCGGGAGGCAATCGGACGAGGGGAGGGAGCGCTTTTTTAAGAAGAGCCTGGTTTAAAATAGTAGAATAGCCCTGGTAAAAAAAAGGAGGAACCTAAAGAGGGGGGGTCTGGTTTAAATAGCCCGGTTTAATGAGTCCTGTTGAAAGAATAGCCCTGGTGAATGATATCCCCCGCCGGTAGGTTATAGAACCGGTCATCCCCGTTACACCCGCATTAGGTTGCTATCTTAAGGTTCCAAGTCTACAAGTGAAAGTCTGACATAAGGTTACAGGCTTATGGCTGCTGATTCCTTCTGTTGTCCTTGTTTATTCCGTTTATGAAGGCAAAAGGTGAAGGCTTGGTGGACTTAGGCTTCTAGCTCCTGTCCCCTCTATCTATCCCGGAATACTTGCTCAGAGATAGTTCCTCATCCTCATCCTCATCCTTCCAGCCTTAAACTCCCTAGATCCTATGCCCTCATCGCTTGGAATCATACTTAATCTCCTTGCCTTGGGACCTATCTTAAAAAGGGTAAAATAAGTATAAGAAACCCTTAATTGTAGAAGTCCTAGGGTGATTTATCCTAAGGAAATAATAATTGTTAATCACACGGATCATACATAGTCCTAAGGTAAGTAAAGGGTAGATAGTAGCTGGTATACGGTATAGCTGCACTGGGCTTTGGGACTTACTGTTGTAACCACCCCATGTGTAAATCCCAGGCTGTAACCTCTCCTTGCTCACCGGTCTTTTCTTTGGGCCTAACTTGAGTAAAAACCACCCCCCATTGTGTAAATCCCTGTCCGTATGCTTCCTCGTTGCTTGCTGCTGACTGTGGTAACAAGCTACTGACTCTGGCTGGTAGGGCGCTAGGGGGCTGAGAGAATATGGTTCTGGTAGGGCGCCGGTATAAGGGGCTAGGGCCGAGATGCCACTCACTGGCCGGTAGAAGGGGCTGCTGAGAGAAGAGATACCTTTCGGCCAGAAGATGCCATTCGTCCAACTGAAAATGCCAGCTTGAGAGTCGGGTGAGCATCCCTTGGCGTTAGAATGAGTCTTTTCTGGTCCGTGACAAGAGAGAAAGACAAGCAGCACCAGCATCAGAGTAAGATCGATACCCAGCAGTAGCACCAGCAGCATATCCAACAGCAGTACCAGGTTATCCACCAGCACCAGAACTAGTAGCTTAGCTTGAACCATCAGCACGAGTAGCAGCAGATACAGAGCCAGAGTATTACGCTTGTGATAATGATCCAGTACCAGCTTCTTCTGTAGATTCTGCAGTTGTTAGCCCTTGAAAATGATTCAGTTGCTTACTTAAGCTGTTGATTACGCTTTGATGTTGCCATATATGAAGCAGTTGACCCAGTCACATATATATGAATATATATATATATTCATATTCCTACCCAGATATTTCGGAAGACTGTCCAGTAGCATCAGTAGATAGATAGCAACACCAGCTTGACCAGCATCCCTTACAGTCTATTCTGTTGATTCATAACTAGGGCTGAACCTGCTTTGCAAATACCTAGGGAAGAACCCACTAAGGTTGAACCACATGGGCACCCACTAAGCTAGGGGATAACTTTGGAAGAAATGCGAATTCTGCCTGGATATATAAGGCTAACGCTCATGTGCCCTTCTACAGCCACCCTTACTACTAGGGTATTTTTTAATAAGGAAGGTTGGTTAGTCAGTAGATTCATCAGTGGATTCAGTCAATTAAATAGTGGATTATGCCATTGAACCAGCAGCAGATACATATCCTCCAGTCGCGGACACAGTTCTAGTTGCAGCTTATGTTCTTGTTGTTTACCCTGTTGATCGAGGACCAGCATCCGAGGAGCCAGCGGAGGCGTCTATTGTCATTGATGTGGTGATTTCTTGCTTTGAGGGGACGGGTATTTATCTGGGACTTGGAGCGGAGCTTTCTGGGTCAAGTCCAGCTCGGCTCTCTTTTTCCTGGTCATTTATACTTTTTATCTATCTTGCTTGATCAAAGGGGCCAGTAATCGCTATCTTTCTCTATGGGGATTTCTCTGGCTTGAGCTCTTTTGATCTGGGAATATCTTGCTTTATTTATGAATTGATAGTAGAGATACGGGAAGAGCGATATTTCTCTGGGCAAGAAGTCCAATTAAGAGGGAGAGCGGAGAACAAACCTATGATAAATGAATTACCTGGGAAACCCTCCCCAATTCGAGGTATACTATACTTCATGAGGCGGAATGGATAACCTTAGGGGAAAGCGTGGTTGGTCGAATCAACTAAAGGTTTGATCGAATCTCTGGGTGGGTTGAAGGCCTAACCTAACTGCTTGTCTTTTATCGGACCTATACCCCATGCTTCGTTACTGGGTCTGTGTGCCTTTCCTTACCTCTATACGTATCTACGGTTTTAAGGTCTTTAAAGAAACCTGTCTACTCTTCCCCTTTGAAAGCAAATCTATTGATTTCTTCCCCTCAAAGAGCTAGAAGGGAGGGTTGGTTATCCCTCGCTCTAAAGACCAGAATAAGGAGGGCGAGGGCTCACTGGGCTAACAGGGCTCAGTCAATATATTCTCTGTTAACGAACTGGTTGGCCTTCCTCCGATATAGAGAGAATGCTGCCTTCGATACACGAACTCTGGTCTGGTGCTTTCCACGCATTCAATGCTGACCTTCCTCGCTCGACCGGCCCCCCCACCCAATAAGTTCCTTAGGTACGAGCCTAAAGAATCGACGGGAGATCAATATACTTTCAAATTCTATCTCCTTGTATACGATATTATACAATATTATGGTACGATCATCCATTAAGAGAGCCTAAAGCGTAATTACATATATAAAGAATGACCGGAATATCGGGCGTAATTCGAAGGTTCGTTTCAATCTTTCCCTCGTATTATCTACGTAATAACGTACCTCTCCTTACTCTACTTACTTACCGGATAAATCGAGTAGTTTCCTATAGCCATAACTAGTTTCTTAAGATCCAATTGCATATCTAGTTTCATTCGCGGAGGTAAGAGCATAGCCCATTTCAACAGAGCCATTTGAAATAGCAGAGGCAAAGGCTGGGACAGCTAGGGCATAAAAAGCCAATCCAGCCAGTCGCAAATAAGTTGCACATTTCGGTTCAAGTTCCAATTGCTTCAGGGCAGAGTCAGATCTTACGTAAATAAAAGGGAGATCACTAGCCGGCTAATTGGATACTTATTTTAAACCTTCCATTCCGCCAGCCGGCCCATCATTCTCGGCAATTGGCGGTGCCCCGGAATGCCTGCCTGCTGTTTGAATTGAAAGAGAAGCGCAGGCCAGTCTTATGATCTAATTGAAGGAGGCCTTTCTTTTCAATACGGCTCGCGGCAAGGAGATTTATTTCAGCCAATTCCCGTAGTATGGGTCGAGTCCCATGTTTTGGGTTGCAAGCCAACATGCATCGATCGTGCAGTTTATGAATCGATACCGGGGGGGGGATATGCTTTATGTTCTTCACCGAGGCGGGCATATCCGTGTTCTTTTTTCTTTTGAGCGTAGTATTAACAACTAGTTTAAGCAGATCGACCAAAGCAGAACTCAGACACCAGCAGCCCCAGATTGGCATTATAGGGCAATAAATTATCCCTCCCTCTCTTACTCTCCCCTTGCTCAACGCCTACGGATTGGTATCCTTCTTGATCCCACCCACAATCTCTTGATTCCTAAAAATGCAAGCAAGTAGCGTGGGAATAATAACCAACCAGGTCAAGTATCTTGGTAGGTGGGCTCATCCTTGTACTTCTACCAAAGGAAGGGGGAAGATTCATACCATCTACTATTGACTTACCTAATCTAAATCTCGCTCGATGCTGGCCGGGTAGCGATGACTAACGGCTAGCTTGCATTGATGTGTCACTCGGCAGGGCATGGCTGGTCGTCTTACTTCTTGATTGATCGGACGGACGAGGGTCAACATAGATCGGGGTACCGGAGGCAATTTGGACGAGAGTCAATCGCTTCGAATTAACCGGTCCTGGGGACCATAATATACCTATTGATGTGGGGGGGTCAATGGGAGGCAAGGCTGCTTGGATTATTGCTGAACTAACCTTTCGAAAGGAGACAAGGTGAAGCGAGACATATTGCCTTGGTGCGGGAACACTAATTAGGGAGCTAGTGGAGTTATTCAAAAAGCCAGTTGACTAAAGACAAAAGGGAGTTTTCGACCCCAGAGAGATTATATGCCTACGAACCCGTCCCAACAAAATTGTTCTTTATCAAATGCGCGTTTGAGAGCGTTTTCAAGTTCCAACCCTTTACTTTCGGATGAAGGCGCCCAGGACAAAGGCTATGGGAATTATGAAATTCATCGAGCGCTTGGGTTCGATGGGCACTTACTGCTTTTCTATTCTCTTTAGAAGCCTACTTAATTTAATGAGGTAGGTCTTTTCCGCGTGGGGGAAAGCCAATTGGACCAGGGAGGGGACATCACTTCGAATTACACATTTTGGAGAGAGTGGAGAACATACCCCTAGTTATTTGGGTTGAGAAATGGAAATAAAGGAAGGCTGCAGGGATGGATTCTTTATTAACGAATGTGTTGAGAGGAGACCAGGTTCAGCGAGACATACCCCGTGGCGTGGACATCGAATTCATGTTCTTACAAGCACGACAAGCTTTGTTGAGGCCCCGTCCTGTTTGATCTCATAGCAGACGAGGGGATAGGTTTTCATGCTTTTGCACCAACCCGAATTAGTTAGACTCCTGACTATCCTGCCTTATGAAACCTCATTATTTTGTGCAGCCGCTTTCATTCCATTCCTCAACTTTCGATATCGGGCGGGCCTTTATATACGTTCTTGATAAATATCACCTTTGATATTTATATACGTCATCTCGGGTCGGGCTTGAAAACACTTCTTTTTCATCTTCTTTAGGAAGAAACTTTTATTTATGCCGCCGTATCTTCCCTTTTGGAAGGAAGGGTCAGGCCTAGACACTTACTTAATATACCACACTATACAGCCCCTGATTGGAGGGACAGGTTGAGCCTACAGGAACACAGTCAGTGGGAGGGAGAACAGATACCACCTGTCATGGGAACAGCCCTCTTGGATTGACTACAGCCAGACTACTGAGATTGTACGGGCTTCGATAACAACACTTCCTCAATTTAGACTTATCGGGTGTTCACTATTTCTCTTCTTGGGCCGGGCTTCAGGATAACCCTTTTTATATTCTTTAGGAAGCAGACTTTTTATTATGCCGTAGATTACTTTATTATGATTCTTTTTTTTATTATTTAGAAATAGCACTACTGTATTCGCACAACCCCAGCCACCAAGGTTCAGTGCTTCCTGAATCCAACTACTTCACCACCCACTGCCCGGATTGCATACATGGATGGATGGAGGACCTGGGAAAGCCTACTCAATTAATGTTTGTGCGACGACGCTACCAACCTGGACTGTTTACCACCCTTCTTTACTGACTACACTTAGTGATTGGACGTGCTTGGGTCGGCACTTACTTACAGCCAGCATTCGTATTGACCAGCCTACATAAAGACTTTCTGTTTGACCTTACCAACCACCTTGCCTTTTGACCACCTAGACCGGCTGACCTTAACTTAGAGCTTTGGATGGGCTTGCTTGGGTGCGTGGGCACAGCATTCTATTACCTTTACCCTACTTGCATTACCTTAACCCTTTACTTTGCAATTCTGGCGCCCAGGCCCCGGGCGGAGGGACAATTACGAATGAATCGAGTTCCCTACTTACAAAAGCGAGTTCTTGACTCCAGATTGGGAATCCCCTTACGAACCCCCAAACACCATCTTTTATTTATCAAATGCGCGTTTCGGAGCGTTTTTGGATCGACCGGACCAACCCCACACCAAACTTGCTTTGAGGGGAATGGACTTAGAATAGGTTTTTACCTACCAGAGCCCCGAGCTCCAGAGATTGCTGGATAGCATGCCTGGTCGTCTGACTTCTTTATTGAGGGGAGGGCTTGGCTTTTCGTCTTACTTCTTGCTGCATCGATTGGACGAGCGAGGGTCAATCAATTATAATTCCACATTTTGGAGTTGGGACCTTACCCCTAGTTATTTGGGTGGGGACATTGAAAGAAAGGCTGCAGGGATGGATTCTCGCTAAACGAACGAGCGTGTTGAGAGGAAGGAGGCCAGCCAGGTTCAGCGCTTTCAGACCCTCCTCTTTTTGTTTTGTGGGGTCAGGTACGCAGTCTTTACAAACCTTTTCTTATTTAGCTTCTTTATGAATCACCTTTCAATTATACCCTACTCTTCTTTAGACACTTTTTTATGCCTTGCTATTCTTTATGCCCCCGACCTTTGGGCATTTCATTCAAGTAAGTTCCCACAAGGTTTTTTCCATCCAGACCCCGACTGTTGGAACCACCCATAGCCAGCTGCTGACAGAGAATGAAAGTTATCACACGCACGACAAGCTTTGTTTATGACGACATACCCTTCCAGTTGCACAAGGTTGAGCCTACAGTAAAAAACTTTCGTGTGAACAGCCAACTTGGATTTCATACAGTTAGTTTGACAGGAGATAGACAGTCAGACTAAGCATTGAGAAGTTACGGGCTTGGGGGACTACTAGCATTGGGATTACCCTTTTTTCAGCCTACAGCTTTCTGTTTGACAGCAACAACCACCTGTCGTGTTAAAAGCCCTCTCCTCTTGGAATCCAGGCAGACTCCACATAGAGAAGAGATGTTACGGGCTTGGAGGGAGACCACTCTTTATAACCATGACAGTTTGCCAAACATGTTCAATAAAGGGTTTTTTACAGACAGACTTCAAGGTTAAGAAAGACTCCCTGTACCCCTCCCATTTGGGTGAACCCAGAGCTGATAGTGAATTACTGTTTGCTTCACGTTTTGGACAAGGTTGAATGGCATCCAGAAACTTACCTTGGTGCCAGACCCTTAGACATTTAGTTGGTTCAGGGATCTTCCTTAGGAATAACCTTTGCTTTGAATTATGGCGATTCTTTATAACCCCTTTTATTGCTATGATTTAGAACCCCCTCCCTTTGGACAGAGAATTCAAGACAGTTCCAACAAGCTTGAGATCATCCAGACCCTCTACTTTCAGTTTCAATCTAGCCATTATTACCCACACCCCCATTAGGGATCTTCTCTACGAGCCTCAACTGTTTATATAAGGCGGGCAGGCTTTTATATATGTATTTATTGAGACCACCTTTGATATTTATAGACGTCATATCGGGTCGGGCTTGATAAACCTTCTTTTTTCTCTTCTTTAGAACCCACCTCCCATTAGTCATTTTCTTTATTCAATTTTCATTCTCTTTTCACGCCTTGGATCTTCTCACGAAGCCAGAACCTTGGGGCACGTGCTCGATAAAGGGGTGGGTGCTTTTACAGACAGACCTTTTAGTTAGGACCCCTATACGCATACCTTTCTTTTTACTCATAGCTTTGCTTTGAGCAATTTACTTTTTGAAGGGTCAGGCCTAGACACTTAACTTCAAGTTCCACTATACAGCCCTTCCTTTAGGGAGGGAATGGTTCAGCCTACACGATGAATGGAAGTGGCGCATAGGAACAACCAGTTGTGGGAGGGATCGTGCGTGGAAAGAAACTGCCCTGTTTGATTGACTACTGCCTTACTTAGAATATCTTAACGCTTGGGTGGGTGGGCACAGCATTCTATTACCTTTAACCTACTTATTGCCTTTACTTCACGTGCGACCGTGCTACCAACCAATAACCACCCTTCTCTTTACTTACAACACTTAGTGAGTAATTGGACGTGCTTCCAAACCACTTGCTTTAGCAATCTTAGTAGAGTGGGTAGGCACTATTGATCTTCTTGGGCCGGGCTGATTCTTGCGCAGCCGAGCCATATTCTTCAGTAATCCTCGAGCTACTGATCTAGACCTCTCAACAAGTTCTGCATTCGTTCGTGTTCCCTCATGCTTCCCCCATTTTCTCCTATTAGACCACCCTTTTTTTATCCTTGACCGTTTGTTCCTGTTATACAAAGCCCCCTCTGGTGCAATCAATCGAACCCCACGGAACATTCTTCTTGGGTCAAATCCATTGCCTGCCGCCTACTAATACGTTTCTGAGCCTGCCCAATCGACGACCTTACTTTTTGAAACCTCTTTGTCTCACGCCCAAGCACTAACTGATTAGAACAGGGTTAGTTACTTGCCCGAATATCCATTGCGACTAGAATAGTTAGTAGATCTGGCCGGAATGCATGTGCCAGAATGGAAGGAGCATTAGAATGTGCGAAAACCCAATTGATCCTGGAAAACAACACTGCTATTCCAGAAGGAACGGACGGGTTAGGTTAATTCGAAATAGGTGCGAACGAGTCTTCTTCCACTGGCATTCCATTGCTCTTGCTACGAAAGCGGGGCGAGTGGTGAGAACAAGCAAAAGAGAATATATATATGGAAGAGGAATTTTTCTCATTGATCCTTTTTTTCAAGACCTTCGTCGGGCCTTTCCAATATATATATTATAGTATATTACCTATGCTCATTCGCTTGAACTACTGTTCCCGGGATCGGGATAAACCTCTACGATTCTACGGTCTCACCTCAGGCAGGTAGCTAGAGTTCCTGGGATTCTCATCTTTCACCCGGGACTCGTCCTAGCTAGTTGGTTTGCTGCGTGTCTTCCTACTACGCTTCTTATTGGGATGGATCCGACCTTGAAACGTTTAAGGCTGGTACTTCTCCCTCCCGTGCTTGGTTCGGGCGGGCTGGTCATCCCTTTCGCTAGTTCGTTGGTGCCCTGCTGTCAACCGCACCTCGTCCTGCTCATGCGCTGGGCAACCTACTATCCTAAGCCTTAGGCTAGCAAGCATACATACTGAGCTAGCTAGTCCTTGCGCTGATCATACCTCCCCCGTACTTCTTTTTGTGGGCTGATATTCCGTTTGGTGGGCCCATATTCTGTATCCTGTTCCTCGTGCTTGTTCTTCAGATAGAACCCCTACTTCGAGCCATTTCACTGGATATATTCCCGAGAATTCCTTCCTAGAGAGCGGAAGTCCTTCTTCCTTGCCCGGCTTCCTGAACACATATCCTCTCGGTGTTGCTTCCTTGAACACATATCCTCTCGGTGTTCCTTAGCTGGTTGGTTGTTGGCCTCTTGAACCCTTATTGCGCTTGGCCTTCCTGGGTTGCGCAGGAACCTCTCGCTCGGACAATCGTTCTAGATCTATATTTGACAATTACGTTGGTTGTCTGCCCCCACAACATCTCGATTGATGCACCGCTTAACACCTTGAATTGAGGGGGCCCGGACCCTTCCTTCCCCTGTACTTATAGTTTCTTACCCCGGACTGATTGGTTATACTTATGCATGCTCGTACACCACTCATGCTTCTAATGCTTCGCGGGATTGGTTACCGAACGAGTTAGCCTACCCCTTGACCCCTTTGTCGGGCCTTGCTTCGTTGGGCCGCCTAACCCCTTTAGCCAGTGTGGGCCTGAGCCTAACTTGTTGGGACCCTTACCCTTCAACCACCCCCTCAACTCAAAGAGCTAGATCGGGGGAATAAAATTGGGGCAACTCGACCTGGGATAACCTTCTTAACTTTCTTTCGGGAGTATGGGTGGGGAGTAGAAATGCGGGTCGCTGCTGGGAGGTCCAACCCTAATAAATCTAGTTGCCTTTGTGGTTTTTTTCCTCTGTTCAGTTAAGTTGCCAAAAGAGTAATGACGTATACGAATGATATTTAGTTCCACGAATACAAAGGAGATAAATAGACTGTTTGCAACTATTTGGGCCAACCGGGTATTACGCTCGAAGGAGGCACACACCCCGAAAAAAACACGTGTTGTTCTTACGCGGGGTTAGTTCCTCACGGAGCCGCCCTTGCCCAAGTTCTCTATGTTCGTTCTTGGTCCACCTAGGGACATGTACTAGGGTTTGTACACCTATTTTGTGACAACTCTTGAAGATTGACCCCGATTTCACTAGTAAAGTGTGGCACTTGTTTCAAAATGCCAGGAAATGTTGATACAGAGGGAGGTGGGCTGGGTCAGAGGAAGCCGGTAAGGACAAGGAAGGTGGGACGTAGCAACTGGGGAATCAGTCTCAAAAGTACGTTGTTGGTACCTCGAAACTGAATCGCTAAATGCATGCGGTGGAATTGTAAACAAGGAGTATGTGATCAGACCGGAATCCTCTTTACTTTTCTTTTTTATGGTTAGGAAGCATCCTTCTAAGCGAACTCCCTCAACTGCACGAGGAATAATCGACGTAGATAGGTATTCGAGAGAAGATCTCATCCAAGGAACCATTCTTGAGAGTCCAAGTATGCCGTCTTCGGCCAATGACTATATACTTAACACCTGGGACTTGGTTTTCCACTTGTGGGATTAGAAGCGGCCCATAAAATGAAACATCAAGGTGAAGTACCATCCAATGAACTTGAATTACAGGCAATCTCCCATACCCAAACATGAGGTACAACTAGCTTGGCTACCTTAGAACCTACACCCACTCACACTAGCATTCTATCACACATGCCTATAGGCAATATATCACCTTCCATCTAGGTCATCTAGCATCCTTCCTTGGACCTGGAGAAGGAACATCCTCGAAGCTCGGAAAAACTGAGTTTTTGCCATTTTGCCTATTGGGGGTGGGGGGACTGCTCTCGGAAAAACTGAGTCTTTTCTCTCTACAGCTGCTCTCGGAAAATAACCCAAATAGCGAGCGCTTTCATCATATAAATTGAAATCTAGATTCATTTTTTCTGCCTTGACTCACTTCCAATAGGCTCTATTTTTAAGTGAAAACGAAACTGTATTAATTCCGCGATAAGTGATTTGTCAAAGTCAAAGTGTATTAATTCCGCGATAGGCTATTTGTCTAAGTAAGAGAATGAAAGTGTATGTATTTTGCGAGAAGCTATCTTTCTAAGTAAGAGATATGAATGTAGCAAAGTCCGATCCCGATTGGAAGGAAAGAATGTGACAAGCCGAGGATCCTGATCCAGATAAGGAGAAGAGAAGGCTGCCCATTCATTTCTTTGGCCTAATAACACCGCTACTCATTTATCCCGATGGATCCATTACCTACGAACCCCTCAACACAAGGGGTTTATATCTCTAAACCCGCACCTGATAAGGACCGGAGGCGCTCTCCTGAGGTACGAGGGTGAGGTTTTTTGAATTGATGGACCAACCCGACCTGCTATTCGGGGTGAACACTTAGAATCAAGTTTGACCTCATCTGCAGAACAACTGGCGTTCCTGTTTCCACCTGCCTTACTTATTGGAAGTGGAAGGAAGAACCTGCCTTAAATGCTGGAATGAATCAATTTGGATAAAGAAAACAAAAAGTGAAATACCCCTGTGGAGTGGAGCCATATGCCTCCGAACCTCTCCAAAAAAGGGTTCGCTCTATTAAACACGCGGTTGGGAGCGCTTTTGGGATTGACCGGAACAAACCACCGGGTACCCACCCCATGTGCCTGCTGCCCCCCCACTTGGATGCCTTTTTTACGTGGGAATCATCCATCTTCTTTATAGCCTTCTTTATTATGGTGGATATGATCTTTATACCCCGCCCTTCCCAATCAACTTGGTGTTCCCAACCTTGTCTCTTTTTCAGATGGGAATTCTATAGAGACGAGCCTTTCTATATCGGGCGGGCCTATACGTTAATTATAAATATCAGAACAAATATTTGTATATTTAATCTCGGGTCGGGTTCAATTCCTTCTTTTCAATATTCTTTAGGAATCACATCACTCTTATTATGTATATAATATAACACTTCTTGTGAGCTTTCTTTTCCACGACTTACCCTTGTTTCCACACCAATCTATTTACCCCCACCAGAAGACGTAGCACCTGCTATTAGGTCTAGACCACAAACTTCATGGAATACCTTAGGAAGCGCTGCTTAGAACCCCTTATCAGCCAGCACAGGATGGATGGATTTTCAATTAGCCCATTAGCAGATCAGATATCGTTTCACTGCTGGATGGCGGCTTGGATTATGTGGTCAGAGAGCCTCGTTGGATGGGTGGGGACGACGGGCTTCAGACTTACTGCTAGGAGATGCCTTTGTTTTTCACACCTGCCAGGAATCTCAGGAGGGAGGTACAGGGCATAACCCTTTGTTTGAGCCTTACATCTGTTATTTACTTTACTATTGATAGGATATGGAATGGAGTAGTCCCTTACCAACCAATTCAGTACACCAGGAAGCTCAGTACAGTATTAGTACAACATCTATATAACAACCCTTACCCTTATCTTACCTTGACTTGGGAATTCTTACGGGTATCACATCTCAGATTCTGGGTAAGTACCATGTATGAACTTCTTTGTATAATGTTCCCAGGAACGAACGAAGTGATACCAGTTTGGAATTTGATCCCAACAACCTTGTTACTTATAATCCTAGGAGCATGGAGTTATCCCCAACCCATTACCCTTATCTTATAAGTACCGGATCGAATGGATGGTCTTAGTAGCCGAGAGGGTTGGTTTCCCTTTAGGCAGGCAGATATCGTACAGAAAGAACTTCAGCTTATATCGTTGAAATGCCAGATGGCTAGTGTCCATCAGAGAGAGAGAGAGCCTCGTTGGATGGACAGGCTTCAGACCTAGTAGGATATGCCTTTGAAAACACTTGCAGGAAGATTAGGAGGAACATATAGATGAATGCACTTAGGAAGGAGGGACTGCTATTAGACCTTACCTTAGAAGCACCAGATGGGATGGGTTGATGAGCCCTTACCTTAGACCTAGTAGAATCGTCACTCACTGCCTGCCATATGCCTAGTGTAGTGGGGCTTTTCCCTTACCCTTTTCCCTTATACCCCACATAGCCAGTCATACCCATACCCAAATGTAACAGCTCACGCCCCAATAGGAGCCATCAAGAGAAATTAGCTCTATTTCTACTTGCAGACTAGGTCTTCAAGTGGGGTTACAACGGACAGACTACAGATAGCCCACATTCTTCGAGAGGGATGGTCCGGAGGACGAATGAGACTGCCCACATCACCACTGGACGAGAGGATAAGGCCTCATCAATTGAATGAGATTGATTAGGTTTCCCATCGTTCCCACCAGAAGACATTGAGACATATTGTTTACTTACGGGCATATCAAGATTTATTGGATTGATTGCCTACCAGATTCGGCGCAGGCACAAAGTCTTGTTGGAACAGATTCACAAAAACTTCTCATTTCATATTTTGATTTAGATCAATCTATTTTTTAGGGGGTCCATGGCATTATCCTCTCCTCCATCGGGGAGGGGTACTCAAATAGATCTTTTATTCCTAAAAATAAGCATTTCGTGAACTTTCTCCATAATTGGTTGCATGGAATCTTTTGCTTTGTGGTTCAGCGACTTGATCCTTCCAGCTATATTTTGATTTATCGTGGGTTGAGGCCAGGCGGGCTTATTTAGTTCGATATTGATTGATCAATACTGAATCTGAGAGGAAGGCCAAAATGACAGTCTTCCAGGTGGGTGCATTTACTGGAGAGGTCTTCCGGGATTGGCATTGATTTTTTGGTTTATCGATACTTAATTTCTTATGAGAGGGGCGCACAACAGGACAGTCTTCTTAGAGGGGTACACCACAGACGGACGAATGAGGACCAGCCAGGAGACATAGCTGGTAGTCCTAGCCCATTTCTGCCATACCTAGACATCGAACCTCGAACTAGAACCTACAGAACAGGAGTTTCTACCTCGATTTGATCGATGAGGCATTACTTACGATGCCTGTTTAGAATCATGCGCCAATACACATTGAGATACATTCAGATCTGGTCAGATAGGTTCATTCACGCTAGGAAGGAATGCCAGTCAGGGAGGTAGGTGGCGGGTGTTGCCCAGATAGTAATCGATTTATTGATTGATTTATAACATCTTGAGATGGGCGGTCCCAAAGACAACAGAAAACATCTGTCGAGATAGGCGCTCCCACGGACGGACACGAATGAGGCCTAACCGGGATAACTAACCAGGAGAACTAACCATAGCAGCCTTACCTAGAACTACATGACACCACGGCCCTACACCTCACCTAGAATCTTATAGACTCCTCTACCCCGCATACCCCACCCTACAGCACTCACATTGCTTAGAGCATACTTACTAGTGGATTATACTTAATAGTGTAGAACATACAATAGTCCCAGTATACTCAACTGTGGCTACTGCGCTATTCAACCGCTGGGCTATTCAACCCGGCTATTCGAATGCGCTAACTGGACTTATCAACTTTGGTGTGGTTGGATACTTTCAGTGCCTAGAAGCTACGGTCAGTGCATGAACTATTGACAGTAAGTGCTAAATAGATGGCTCTATACTCATGGGATGCTCTATTCATGAAGCTCTACTCATTGGATGCTCTGCTAAGTGCTTTAGCAGTAAGTGCATTAAGTCTAGTCCGTGCCCAGTAGTCATACAGGAGTTGATGCCAGGAATCGTGCTACTCAATCAGTCGATGCCAAGAGTCATAGTCGCCGGTACCAATAGTAGATGCCGCTAGTGGAGTCGATCCGCTACTCGATTCCAGTTGTCAGTCTGAGCTAGAAAGTGCAGCAAGAAGCTCTAGTCACATAGAAGCTCTACTCAGTGCATGAACCTCCGGTCGGTACATTCATGAAGCTCTGGTCGATCCATTCATGAAGCTCTGGTCGATCCATGAAGCTATGGTCGGCGCCAAGTAGTCGGTGCCGAGAGCCAATAGTCATTTTCCCTAGTCATTGTCAGGAGTCAATGCTGGTACTTTATCCCAAGAGTTGATGCCAGTCATAGCCGGGCTGGACTTGGCTACTGGGTTAGTGGGCTTTCGTTGAACTGTGGACTAAACTGCGCTGTTGTAACATGGGGAACATCATTTCTTCTCTCGTGTGGTGTTTTCGTAAAGCCAGCGAGCAAGCAGCAATTCCATTCTCGTAGCTTTTCCATCCCGCCTGTCTGTGCTAAACGTTGTGAGAAGGAATTCTTCAGTAATAAAAACCTTCCTTTTTCAGTTCAGTGGGTCTGGTCGATGAAAAAGATCGTTTCCAGGATGCAAAAATGTAATGTAAATATAAAGGGGTTATCCCAGGACTGGCTTAAGCTTCCCCTTCTCCTCAAATTATTCCGCTGGACCCACCCAAAAATACCCAACTTGTTTTGAGAGGACTGAATGGGCTTAGAATAGGTTTTCTACCTAACCTGCCTAAGCCCTCGTTCTGCTGCCACCTGCCTAATTATATGGATGTAAGGATTTAGTTAAGATGCCCGGTCCAACCACCTTCGAAGCGTTGGCTGAAAGTGGCACCTAAGCGTGGTCGTTTTCGTGCCCAAATAAAGTTAGGTTAGGCACTTGTTCTCTGGCAGTAGAGAGTAGAGTTGTATCAAGAGGCGGGTACGCAGGCAAGTAAAGAGAGCTAGCTGAGAGCCCCCAAAGAAGTCAATTAGGATATGCGCAAGCAGGCGAGACCAAAGGTGCGAAAGCAATTGGCGCGATAGCGATTGAGTGAGAGAACGCATCGAAGATGGATCGATGGATGCATGGGAAGACAGAAAGGGAGAGGCTCGTAGAGGTACGGAGTGATTTGAAAGCATGCTCGAAGAATATCGTATACAAAGATATATATCCATTTATATATGTAATTATGCATTTCTGTTTCTCACAAGTCCAAGTAGAATTGTCATTTCGTGATCGAGTTCTCCATGGAATCCGCTTCTCGTGATCCCCGGGGTCCTTGGAAAATAGGTGTAATAGTAGTAGCGGGAAATTAAGTAACTTAGTGGGCATGGCACTCGGCACTCACTAGTACAACGTTGAAGCACTCACTTGGCGAACCTGTAGCCCTTAGCTTACGCCGTTAGCAGTAGCCCTGGAGGTTTTCTGGGCATAACACCATTGGTCACTGGATGCTAGGTTTCAATCCAAGAGGTGATCCAACAGTCTATGCAGTCGATTCCGCTACTCAATTCAGGTCTTTATTCCAGTAATCGATCCCCAGAGGCAATACCACCAGTCATAGCTGGGCTTAACGCTTCGGAACAATGTGATGCGTTACTTACGATGTGCACCTTAGGATGAGGATAATGCAACAGACAAAAAGTTGCAGCCACGCTAATCAGGTAGCGCCAGTAAGGGAGGTGAGTGATGCCGGATAGTGATCGATCGAGGGCCTAGATTCAGCGAAGGCACCAAGTTCGCTTGGAACAGATTGCACAAAAACTCATATGAGGTACGAGTAGGTACAAAGTGATCACCGACGGGTCCTCCTTTTTGGGGAGGCCGATTCGGGCACTTAAAGTAGTATATTTTATTATTACTTAAAAAGGCCATTTACAGACAGAAGGTTCCCTATAATTATTGGCTTGGATGCGCTAAGTTATTTATTAGTTCCTCAACGCCCCAAGTTTATAATAAACCTAGTAAAAATTCAACTCTATTACCTACTGCCCACGGTTATATATTAAACCAGTTCACACCGAGCTGTAGCAGCTTATGCCAAATTCTATGTTCCACTGGCAGTTATCTCTTCAACCTGCCCAAATTGAATCTGTTCTATAATACACCTGCTCAAATGAATTTAGTTTACTTATTATGCCGCACATGAAGGTAATACACCTGGCCTCATCACACCTAGTCTCAGCAGACCTCTGTTCTATATTAAACCTGCTGTTTACCAATTATACTCTGGGCTTACCGCGGGTCTATAGTCAATCTTGTATCTATTCAAACAGCTGTGCCCAAAGCAACTAAGTTATTTAATCAACCTGGTACCAATTTATATAAGTTACCTACTGAACACGGGCCGCTATTCAACCTGGTACCAACCAATTAAAGGGCCTACTGCTCGCGGGGATCCATTCAACCCGTTCTCTATTCAATAAGCTCAGTTGAGACTTGCTTTTTATGGACAACGTTGCAACGACTCGTCTCATCACTACTAGTTGGTCACAACACAACATACAGGACACAGTGAGTACTCGCCCAACATGCATGGATTATTGCCACCAATAGACCTAGCTAGATACATGCTTACATACATATGTTGATTCACCATTTGAGGGTCATACGCAATAGACAGTGGATATATTAAACGTTCACCATAGGCCTAGATCTAAAAGCCAAGTACACCAACTCCTATGACGCTAGACCAGAACTCAGGAAGGAGGGGATAGATAGTGACATTCAACATAAGCCTAGAACTATAAGCCAAGGACACTAAACACACCACACTATATTCTAACCTACACCAGTGCATACACAAAAAAAACTCCATAAGCCTAGGACCAATAAACACACAATATCAACAAGTCCGGGAATACATGAAACATATACTGCAACAGCACATAGAGAAACTCACATAGCCAAGCATAGACAGAAGGTTAGTGCCGGGCAGCCAAGAGCCAATCACGTAACTCAGGATTCATTGCTGCCGATCATAGTCTGTATAATTGCCAGGAGGTAAGGCGCCAGAAGATAAGGTCATCGCCGCCGCCCTGTTGTCATTGCAGGAGCCTTTCATTGCCGATCATAGCCGATAGCCACATAGCTAGAAGGTCGCCAGAAGGTCCATTGCCAGAAGTCATAACAAATAGCCGATCGATCATAGCCAGTTGTCATTGCGGGAGCCAGTCATAGCCAATCATTGCTGCCAAAAGGTCTTAGCTAGAAGCTCTAGTTGCCATAAGGTCATAGCCCAAAAGCACCAGTCGTAGTCAGTCATAGCCAACCAATAGTTGCCATAGATAATAGCCGATCATAGACATAAGGTCATTGCCAGAAGGGGAGCCATACAAATAAGGGAGGACAGGTTGATAGAGAAACATTCCGCGAGATAACAAGGGGTATTTAAATAGACATTAAGAGAGAAAGGGTATTGCCAGTAGGGAGGGGCTTGACTTATTCTGGGAAGAAAGGAAAGAGGAATTCATTTAGTCTTACGGGAAGGGATAAACGAACCAACAAGCCTGCAGACACCAGTCACCATAAAGCCATGTGCCTTTCACCAGGAAGAAGGATGGAAAGAGGAGGGGAGCCGGTCCATACATATATGATCTAGCATATATACGTTTACCTTTTCCTTTGTAATTTGTATAGCCGACCAAGAGGAAGTAGAAAATCCCACCCAGCCAAGTTCCCGACAGACGAGGAGATATTGAGTTCACCCAACCAAGTAGACACGGATAGAGAAATGAATGCTGCTGCTGGCCGTATCGGAACGGCCAGGGAGAGGTAAGACACTTACAGCTCATTCCCCTCCTTCCTACACCCATCCAAAGTACCCTTACTGCTAGATGAGAGAAGAAAAGTCCGCCAAGTTCGCGTAAAGCACCCGCCCAGTCCGATCAGTACGCCCAGTACGCCAAGTCCGCCAGATGAGAAAAGAGAAGTCCCCCTTAAATCCATACCCCTTCAATCCATACCCAAGAGAGAAGTTTCCCATCATAGCTAGAGAGATGTACCCCATGCGACATAGAGTGAATGGCTAGACGTGTTGCTAGAGTGAGGTGACTAGCTCGTGGGTGGGAAAAGGGGACTATGTGCTGTGAACGACGGCTATGTGCATGCTGTTAATGACGGCTAGGCGATACCTTCATACCAAGAGCGAGTTACTACTGCGCATTATATATGATTCACCTGTTTAGGTTAATACGCCTTACATAGAAGAGATATCACACGCCATAGATAAAACACGCCATAGGTGGTATCACACGCCATAGATAACACATGCCATAAAGATTAGAGGTTTCACACGCCTTACGCAGAGAGACATTCAGAGAGGGGAGGGAGGTTGAGCCATCACTAGGAGCCATACAGGTAGGGAAGGGAGGGGGGTTAGGCTTGCCCAGAAAGTTCTTGATTGATAGCCACATGAGAGGGGTGGTTCTGCCACATGTGAGGGGTGATCCCACGGACTAAAACCGTACACATACACCAGTCAGAGACAGGAGACCTTGCCAGGAGACCTAGACCCTTTACCTAGACCTTTACTCTTTTGCCAGTCACCAGATGCCTTTACCCTTCCGCCTATCACCTCTAGCCAAAGCCAGTCCAGCAAGAAGTAGACGTCAGCAAATCAATCTTAGATATGCTGTTACTTACGTCGATTCAGCATTTGAGGAGCAGAAGACAATTTTTTATGTTGAGGAGCTTATTGTTTTATAATTACGTATATAACGCAAGCTTAGAGTTCTTCTCAGATATTTATTTTTCAATGGACTACCAGGCAGGCAGGGCAGGCACAAAGTTAGGATGGTCCAGATATTCAAAATATTCTCATTCACTAGGGATCATGGGTTGGAATCATGGGTTGCGATCATCCGCTTGGATACTCGGACTGGGATACTCTCCTTGGATGGAAACAGTCATTGCTGCGAGGTCATTGATAGCCGCCGAGCATAGCCGACATAGCCCACCCTTACAGCCAAGCATAGCCGAGCATAGCACCTGCCCACCATACAAGCAAGCCCTTTCCCCACACCACATAGCTGAGCATAGAAAGACAGACAGAAGGTCATTGCTGATGGCCGATAGTCGCCAGGTAGGTGTTATCCAGGGTTAGATCCAAGTGTTTAGGCACTCGATGCTTAGCTTTATACTTGAATCTAGTTAACTCCCCATCGAGGTTAATATCTCACGTCCCAATGCAAGGTACAATCTCACGTCACAATTCGAGGTACAATCCCCCTCCATTTTCAATCGACCACCTCACTTACGCATACGGAACACACAACGTTCCTACATCGATTTGACTTAAGGGATGAATCAACAAACAATGCTTACTTACAATGCGAGGATGAGGATCATACAACAGACACTTAGTTGCAGTCACGCTAATCAGGTACTGCCAGTAAGGGAAGGTGGGTGATGCTTTATAGTTATCAATTGAGCGCCTACCAGATGCGGCGAAGGCACCAAGTTCGCTTGGAACAGATTTCACCAAACGCATTTGGATTTTCCATTTTGATAAATCTCATTTTTAGGGGCTCCAGGACACTTAGTGTCATCGGGGCTACTAAAAATGCTTTATTATTAATGAAGATTGGCATTTACAGAAGTTTATCTATATTTCGCGGGATGCCTTCGATTGCTGGGCCGGGCTACTCGACCGGACTGCTCGTTTGGCTACTCTGCTTGGCTACTCTTCTCCACTTGGATGGGCGGGGATACTCAACTGGGGATACTTGGCAGGGCTGGGCTTATAGGCTGGGCTTATAGGCTGGGCTTATAGGCTGCTCAGCTATGATACCGGGCTGCTGGGCGGGAATACTCGACTGGACTACTCCGCTTGGATACCCAGCTACTCAGCTTGGCTAATTGGATACTCTACTGCTGCTTGGCTCGGATACTACTCGACTGGACTACTCAACTGGGCTTACTCGGCCTGGGCTCATGGGATCCTGGGCTGCTGCAGACAGTCAGTGCCTAGAAGATACGGCGGTCAGTGATAGAACTCTTCTCAGTCAGTTTGTTAATGAAGTCTACTCCATGGGAGGAAGCTCTACTCATGCTCTACTCATCGAAACTCTACTCAGTGAGGGCATGAACCTCCGGTCGGTACAGGAATGAGGAAGCTCTAGTCAGCGATTTAAGCTATTGTAAATGCATGACGAAAGAACCTATGGTTTGTGCAGCTAGTCAATGCTTTTCAATGCTGCTTGCCGATGCCTGTTTTCGACGCCAGAATAAAGATGGCGGGCAGACGATGCAATTGCTTCGGAGCAATAGCGAAGTTGCTAGCTCGCAATGGCCCAGCCAGCCAGCCAGGAAATGTATTTTGAAAATAAAGAATTATAAGAGGACATAACCCTAACGTATGAATATATAGATAACTGTATGATCGGTCGAGTATGCCCCCGCGTATGTATATCGGTAAGACTGGCTTTTCACCCACTCCAAAGTCTGGAGGATAGGCTTTTAGCACCCACCAAGTCTGGAGGAGGCAAGTAAATAGCACTTGAAGTTGACTCAGAAGCATTTGACCTAGTTACAGATTCACCAGCAGCGAAGTAAGCAGTTTCTTAAGTTGCCTGAGTAGCAGTGACATTTGAACTGGGGGACCGAGTTTATGAACCAGTCTCGGAAACAGAAGCAAGGAGGGTGGGAGCAGAACCAGATCCATAGGGGTATAGGCGGATAGAGCAGCGTTGGTGGCTAGAGCATAGGTAGGTGCAGTTGAAGCGCTTAATTCATAACCAATTCTACGCGCGGTTCCTGATCTATACGCATTTCTTTTGGATCCTGGTTCAGAGCCACATGTTACCTTTATTACAAGTACTGATCCCATTGATATTCCCATCATTACTATTATGTAACTACCATTGATTTAAGTAGGTTAATTAGGGGCTTGATAGGTATAGTAAACCTTTAACCTGCACGCAGTAAGTCGTTCGGTGGTAAGGAGAACGCATAACACGTGTGTCTAGCTTAGTCGGCGCAAAGTAAGCCTTGACCTTGCTTTACAGCCCTGAGCAATATAGAAACCAAAAAAGGAATTTTCATTAGAAGGAATGATAAATTTGAATGATCAAAATTTGACCTAGGTATGATGAAGATAACCCACACCAAATCACAAATGCCCCCTCACACTAGGGGTACTCAAACAAAGATGGGGATTTAACACATCGATCTTACTCGTCCCAAGCCAACTATTCAATTTGAGTATTAAGGAGAAGCACATTCAAGATATTAAGGCCATAGTGGTGGCAAATTTAGACATGGTTTGGTAAAAAACTTAGATTTTAAGAAGAACAAGCTTCTTTTTACTATTCACAGGAAAACCCTCTTCCTTCTCATGGTCGGGAACCTTATTATCTTGCTGAGTCAGGTTATTTATAGAATGCTCTAGGTATGAAGACAACTTACTTTGTAGGTGGGTAAGGCATTGTCAGAGGTAAGGCAATGTCAGAGAAAAGGGTGGTCTCCAGTTAAAGAATTCAATGCTGGTGTGGACCAACTCCTTTTATTACCCAAGAGAGAGGGAGGGTCCTGCCCTTCCTTTATAGTAAGGGTCCTTGCCTTCCTAAGGTTCCCGGTCCTGGCTAGATAGAAAGACAATAGGGGTAGTCATCTCCAACAGGTCTCCTGGTCCTGCCTGGTTCTAAGCATGGTCCTGCTAGTTCGGCAGAAACTGGCTTCCTCCTGGTTCTAAGCTCAGTTTTTTTTTGCTATTTCCTTCCCCTCCGGAGCCTATTTTGGCGCGGCTCCGCTCCTTTCTTTACTTAATCTCTTAAGGGGGACCTTACTTCGTGATTTCAGAACCTTACCTACCTCGTTATCTCTGGGTTTCCAATCTGGACATATACTTCTATTACCTGACTTGTACTTCGTTATCTCTATATCTTCTCAGGACCTTACTTCGTTATCTCTTCTTTCATTATTGAATATTCTCTTGCTTTACTTAGTTATCTCTTTTGTTATCTCTTTGGTAGAGATATCGCAATTGTGCTTGTGGAGAAGAGCCGGTGGGCTTGTGTATCGCTATAGGTGTTCAAGTGAAATCGCTATAGTGCTTGGGTAGTTATTGAAAGTGTGTATATAGAGTTTGCTTACAGGGTCTATCTCTTTGGTGTTGTATTTGAGTAATGTCTAGTAGGGCATTGTATTAGCTACTCCGCCTATGTCATATAGCTGTTGTAATCTCGCTCTAGGTCTAGTGTAATATCGCTTCCTAGAGCTAGTGTAATATCGCAATTGTGCTAGGGGGGGAAATATTGCTTAGGGCTAGGGGAGCAGTTAGCCACCTTTATCCCTGTGATTAGGCCCCACCCCTCCCTGTTCCTAGCTGTAGTAAATGTGTTCCATCAGGGTAAACTCAAGGGTCATATTGAAAGGAACATAATGCCTACTGGTTCATGCGTATTGAAAGAAAGCATACATAAAGGTCCTATTGAACTGAATGCGGGAATGTTCTCATGAATGCTGGGGAATGCTGGTCAAGAGAGAGAATGCGAACTGAATGGGGATTGAATGTCGTAATGGGGGATGCAGCTTGGTTAATGTGAGAATGGGTAATGATATTGGGACTATCGGACTGGGGCTCAACAATACCTCCTGGGCACGTGGGAATGTAAACGGGGACTAATAACCTCCTGGGCACGTACAACACGTTTGTAACGGAAAATGGGGTACAACTGGGTATCGGTAACTGGGTATGGGTACTTACTGGGAATCGACTGTTGGATCGACTACCGAAATCGACGAAACCTGGCCTCTACAAAGAATCCTCGACTATTGACTACTATTGGCAGGGCTATGATTAATGACCTTCAAGCAATGAAAACAGTCTATGGCAACTACCTCCTTTCCTGTCCTGTCCATGGCGACCTCCTGTAAATGAGACCGGGTATGACTGTTTGGCTACAACTACTGGGCTATGTGCTATTGGGAATGCCCCTTTCTCTGTCAATGCCCTTCTGGGTATGATCAACTAAGATTGGCTATTATTGGTTATGGCTCTATCTCCTGGTGTAACTCAGATATAGTGCCGTAGGAGTGTACCAGGCGTACTTACATGGGTGGTGCCTTACTTTACTGGTATGGGCGATTAGCTCTAGGCTCAAGCAGGCAACACAGGAGAGAAGGCGACTAGATTAGGGCTTTCGGTGAAGGTCCCACTTGGTGTGCTGGCTCAAGTAGTTCCAGGTGGGCTTAGTGATGATCTTTTAGTTCTAGGCTTTTTGTGAATGTTTCCTCCCTCTGTATAGCCAGTGTAGGCGCATTATCCTAAAAGAGTGAATCGACGTATGTAAAAGCATTGTAATTCCTTTTATTTAGTAAGGCTATAGGGTCCAGGCAAGAGGGTAAGGCAATAAGGTACTATCTCATTCGTTAGTTGGATCACTGGTACCATCTCATTCATCTGTTGGATCAATGGGACTATCTATCTGTGCCGTTGTCCGTCCGTCGGACCATCCCACCTCAGGCAATTAATCAATCAAGCATCCACAATGCCCCTCTCTGTCGATGTCTTTAGTCCGTGGGACCGCCCCACCTGAAATAAATATGTGGTCAATCAATCACTATCTGGCATCCACTGTATGCGCCGCTCTCTGCGGATGTGGGCCCTCAATCAATCCACTATAGGGTGCCAATCCTTCCCTGTGTCTTATTCCCCTTTGATTTGTCCCCTTAGGTTCCTTCGAGTAGGCCCTGTGAGTACGCTCTGTGTCTTATTCCCCTCCCCATAGAGTAGCCCCCTGTATATTAGGCCCCTCGCTGCGGCTTAGTCCCATTGAGTAGGTCCTGCGGATTAGTCCCCCTTCAATTAGGTCCCTTGGATTAGCTCCCATGTGTTGTTGTAGGACCTCCGGTTCCGTCTCGTTCAGTGACCTGAAGCAGTATAATGCCATAGCGTAGGTTCGTTCCCTCATCGTGGCGTGGAGACTGGGTGTCCTTCATCTATTCTCTTTCGTGCAACCCCTACCCCGGCTTTCACTAGTCCGGGTGGGGAAGGTATAATAAAGCAATCAAATCCAATCGCTATTGAATCGACTATATAGCGGCGACTAGGACTCTTGGATCGAGTAGCGGAAAAGAGTCCTGGCATGGAGTGATTGAAACCTGTATCAAGTATCGTTAAAGAGTCCGGCCATTGGCTGCGTGGAGTACCGGCCATTGAATACCAGCATTGATAACAAGCGTATTCTCGTAGAGTGGCCAAGTATAGAGTAAACCAAGCCTCTTATCCCCGCCCATCCAGCTCTGGCATTGCAACCTGTATTGACTGCATCAACTAGTGGCTTTCATGCTCTAGGCATGTTTTCCTGGGTATCGGCTAGCGTTAATGGGCGCCTCTCCTGGGGATCTACACCTGGCGTTGAATACCGGCATCGAGTGAATCAAAACCAGTCATCGAGTGATTGCCTCTTGTCAATTATAGGGAAACGCTCTGAAAAGGTATATTTCAGTAAAGATAAAATCCATTTCAATTTATGCTTGGCTGGAATGGAATGGAAAAAAGAAGCAATTGTATTATATGAAACTAGTGAATGAGGCTGTTTTCTAGAACCGGAAGCCTATCCAAGTAGGCCCAGCTCAAGTATCTAAGTATGGAGTCAAATTAAAAGAAGGCATCTACATTGGTTCCCAAACAGAAAAGAAGCCATCCATTTAAATTTCCATTTCCTTGCCAATTGCATAGTCAACTTGTTCTAGCAACATGTTTGTCTTTCCATTATATCGTGGCACATGTCTCGTTTGTTGGGTAAATTGAAAAGTCATAAGCATAAATAAAGAGAGATAAACAGGTAGGCATGACATACAGTGTACTTGAGGTGTTCAAATCCCTAGTCATTATTCCGGCTAGCGAGCAAAAAGAGGTGCTCAACAAAAAAGCGAATGAGTGTGTTTTTTTGGAACCGGTAGCCCATCTGATTAATCAGGTTGAGTAGCTGAGTTCCCATCAAAGTAACCAAGTATCCAAGCCTATAAGCCAAAGCGAGCAGCCAATCCTCCCATCCCATGAGCCCAGCTCAGCTAAGTATCTTATACCGAAGCTGAGACGCTCTCGCGCCTGGTATTTATTTACCTTATTTTCAATTACCTTTTAGATAAAGAAGAGAGAAATAAGTAAAGCCGTGGGTATAGAACAGTTTTCACGCACTTAGAACCGCTAGCTCCTGTTCACATGGGATTGAAACCCAGGTGTGCACAAACAACCTCCTAGGCATGGTGGATTGAAAGGAATGTGGTAAAGGTAATGCTTACTGAATGCGGGCAGAAATAGAAAGGTTGGTTACACGTTGCAGGTTACACGTGGATGCATTATGTTACACAATGCTTTTTTTTCGTTTGATGCTTTAGGTACGATGGATTAAGTTACACGATGAGGTTACACGAGATGAGGGTTACACAATTAGGGGAGTGATATGAGGGTTCCGCAAGATGAGGCTTATACAATGCAGGTGAGATGAGGTTTCCACAATGCAGGTACGATGCTTTATTTTACACGATGCAGCTGGTTCGATGCTTGAGGTATGATCCGCTTGAGGTTCGATGCTTTATTTTACACAATGGAGGTTACACAATCATTAGGTGGTTAGTTAGGTTAGGGGCTTTACCGATAATACCCCTTGCCCAGTTAGACGTGATTTGTCCCCACCTGTTGCAATACTCCGTGCCCTGGAGATGGTGGTTGTCCACGTGTGACCCGTTGTGAACGGTCGGAGATCCCCCGTAACCCAAAGGAAGTGTTCGTACGTGAACAGGAAAGGGGTTTTTTGTCCCCACCTGTTGCCATTCCCACGTGACCAGGATGGTGACGTTACCAGTTCTAAATCCCCCAGGCCCAGGAGGTGCCGATTCACTTGTTTAGCCCCAGTCCGATAGCCACAGTCCGCATTCTCCCGCATTCCCCTTTCCCCTTTCAGTAGGCCTGCCCAGTACACTCACCCAGGAAGGAACAGTCTGCATTTCCACATTCCCGCATTAAGTAAGCATTCAGTACGCAACTGCCCACATCTTCAAGAGGGAGGGGTACCACGGAAGGATTAACAACAGCCTACAGCTACCGAGAGGAGATATTTCCCACTTTGGATAATATAATATATAATGCACGTTAATGCGCCTATACCTTAAGGGGGACTTAGTCGAGTGGATCCGCTTATGGCTACCATCTGAAGCAACACCTACCAGCTTGGGGGCCGCAGGCACTCAGTTTGGTGACCCAGATCTTAGAAAATCTTCTCAGTCACTATTCTTCTTTCCAGTCTGGTCATTTAGAAGTTCAGGTACAATGCTCTAAGTTACAATACTCATCGGTAGCTTTCGGAGTGGAGCTCTTGCTCGTGCCCGTTTAGTTTATACCGTTTCCAAATTCATGTTCCTTAGCAAGTAAGGAAGTCGCTCTAACATGTTCCGTGGCATAAGTTGCTCCAACTGAAGTGGTGAGCCCCTGGATCTAAGTTTAGCGGATCTAGTACTTAGCATCTGTCTCTTCAGCTGTCTCTTCAGCGGTTTACTCCTATGTGTAGTTCATATAAACTATATGCGGCGTAGTTAATAGATCCGATTGGTTCAAAGGGGCAAGGAGGCATTCTGTAGAATGCCGACTAGAAATATGCATTTCACACTCACTCGGAAGTAGGTCTCGGTCATTGAGAGAGATTCAACCACGCGTGTGACTGACGGACGGTGAGAAAGACTTGGACGATCATTTACATCTTCATGGTCCGGTTCCAAAAGTGGTTCTCGCAACCGATGTGATGTCAGCAGCTGGCTCTTAAACCTCAGCATCTGGCTATCGATGCACCTGGGTAGACGACCAGAGAAGGTTCCGCGCCCGCCTCATCTCATCTGCCAACAAAGTCGGATTCGCCAGTTGACTTCTACTATGTCTGTGTTTCACAGCGGTCTTAGTCCCTTCCTCTCTTATCTTACTATGCTGGTGAGCCTTTCTCTTTCGGAGACGACAAACAGTGTTTCGCCATCTGGAAGATCCGCTTCAGCTTTTGTTTCTATTAACTAAAATCTTTTGCCACGGAAGCTCATTCCAATAAGTGAGCCCACAGCTGTGACTTATGACTAAGCCTAGGCCTATGAATGTGCTGGTGAAGAGTTCTATGGCTCCGATCAATCTAATGGAGGTAGATCCAAGGAAGTAAGGTCGAAAGATAGAAAGCCTACTGTTTAGCGGTGCATCTTTCACGGAAGTAGCTAGCGGTTCAATATACGCAATTAGGTCTATCGACGCCCGAATCCCTCAATGTTTACGGTGATGCTGCAAGAGACGGCTGCAAGAGTGATTACGGTTCTCTTAAGATAAGATAAGATACGTGATTAGGTTCTCATCTTGATACGTGGTGTGTCACTGCTGGAACTAGATTCATTCTCGAACTGGATGGTTCCGATCGTAACTCCATTGAAGCTCTTCTTTATATATGCAATTTAGTTCGTTAGATCCCAACCAATAAGGATAGGTCCGACGAAACACTAATGACGTGCCCAATGCTTGGCGGTGAGCCTTTCTATTACAAGATTTATTCGGGTGCTGGCATGGTTTAAAAGAGTGAGTGGTGTTTCCATCCAGTGGTTGGTTTTTCACGTTCGGGTGAGTAATTCGTGCCATTTCGTCGTCTTGGGCTTAGATGCTCTTTCCATTTACCAGCTATCTATGATTATTACCTTTCAACATCTATGCCAAGGGCTACTCGTGTAAAATACGCTAGTGTTTTGTCTGAAGACGGATGTTGACGATAGATTCGAGCAAGGTGGCACCGAAGGGTCGATATGAGAGAGAGTCAACTACTAGGGCGTTAGTTAGAGTTCCGAAAGCAACTGATGTTCCTTCTGACCATGCTCCTCCTTTCCTCCTTGTTTGTGAGAATGCAGTTGACGGGATAATTAGGTTCAAAAGGGTGGTCATTCCAGTGGTTCAATAATCAGTTGGCTTCTTTGACCCTGGCTCATTACGAACAAACAACACTCTCTTTCGTGGTAAAGGGGCAGAGCTACTTGTAAAATGCTAAAAATGAGAGGCGAAGCTACAGAAGGATAATTTCATAGCTGTAATCAGGCAAACGAATAAATCTCTTTATTATCGGAGTTATACTTTCGGAGCAATTTAGGAAGGGAATTTAAGAATCCCTCCCTCACCCTCACCCTTGCCCCCGCGAAGGGAGGTCAGGTTATCCCACCCAAGGTCAGGAGATCCCTTGGGAAGGAGATCCCTTACGCTATGCTCAGGTAAGTGAGTTAAGGTTCTGTCACGCACGCCTCCCCTTCCTCGTGACACGAAAGGGATAACCTTTTCTAGCTAGCGATTTGAAGGGAAGAAATATAGGGTATAACCTTTTAGTTTTCCCCCCAATATAGGGTTTTAACGCTCACTCATCATATGGGTGAGGGAAGCTCAAGGCTGTGTACAATCGAGCGATCAATCCCTCCACAAAATAAGTAACTTAATAGTACGTAACGTATTGAAAGCTAAGTAAGTTTCGCACGCTCCCTCACCGGTTCATTAGGTGTCCCACTTGGTTCATAACATTAGTGTATCGCCCTTCAGAGGTTCTCTGCATAAGGCGCTAATATCTGATTGACTTCATCTGACTCATTTGACTCATTGTTGCAGATATCATTTCTGTTTGGAGCTCTGTATTGAAACTGCGTATGATGACCCTAGATTGTCACTGCACTGTAGGAACACGAAGTAGGATTCGGTCAATTCCTTTTTGAGACGATGCACCAGTGGGTGGGAAACGAGCAGGGTGATACCTTTGTTGTTCTTAGTGTCTCTCCGCGCATTTTCTACCTGAGAATAACGTCAAATGGCTGCTGCTGACAGTGGGGAACCTATCAATTTATTGCTGAACCACGATAATTGGAAAGCTCCCCGGCGAACAATAATGAAATGCGCGAGAAAAACACGCGTTAATATTGAACAGTGACCTTGAACAGTGAACAAAAGTGAAACGGATAAATTCTCAAATTGGCCCCCCCGACCTGTCCCTTAATTTTGACTTCCTTAAAGCTGGAAAAATGGCTCGTGCACCTGACTGTGAAGCATCGATCAAAATACGAGCGAAATGCCCGTAAAACGGTAGATGCTCCTGCGGGGTGTCGTTACTCTCCACACATAGGAGTAGGGTTCGGAGAGCAGACCTGGGATGTCAGAGACGAGTAAAGTGTACTAACCTCAGTAGGCCGGGGTTAATATATTGGCTAATGCCGACCCTCTCCCAGCGCATCTAAGGTGTTCCTTCTTCACAGGCTCCTCCCGTCCACAGATAAATCTCAGAATTCCTATCCCTAGTGGGGGTGTGCTATGGGTTATTTTACTGGAATGGAATAGAAGTGAAATGGGTTACAAATGGTAGGTGCTCCTACGAATTACTACCAAAGCTGGGGTGTTCCCGAAGGAGGTTGGTCCAATAATCCAGTTGAATTTGTCGTTCTTCCCCGAGTGCACGGGACGGGCTGGTCCCTTTTCCGTATGTCGCTAGGCTTCGCTACCATTGGAATATTGGTCCGGTCTCATTCGGAACACCTTTTTGACTCCCCAGTTTTCTTCGTTCGTTCTGTCCTAGAAATCCGCATAGAAACATAGTAGTCTAAGCCGACCCATTTATGGAACTTATTTATATTACTTACTTTGTATACCCAGGAAGGACATTAGGCAGAAGCCTGCAGCAGCCAGGTGCACCCAAAGCTTTCTGTATCAGGTAATATCCATTAATAGATCGATTCAGATTTACTGTGTTCTAGGCGAAGGACGTAGGGGAAAAGTGCGAGAAACCTATATACGGAGCACTCTAGGAACATGCTTTCTTTTTTTAGCTAGGAAATTATTAGTCAATTTGTGTTTCCATTTCTTGAATTCATCATGCATGCAGAATGCATTGTCTAATAAGAAAGAAAGAGCAAGTTTTTATCTCTGTTTTTATCTCTACTCTGAATCAAAGGGAAAGAACTTATCTCCACCAACTGATCTCCTACTACATCAATTATATCTCTCCACACTCAACATTCTCTCATCGAGACATCGAACCTCCACTACTTTCTGTCTTATGGCGGCCTCTGTGAATCTCCAGGCAGCTTCCCCCTCTACTGCTCTCTCTACTGCAAGGACATTTGAAGCTATCTGGACCACCTATCATTTTACTCTCTGGATCTTCGCCGCTGCTTATTTTACCGCACTTGTGGAGACTTTGACTGCTTCTTGCACTTGATTGATCTTTGCTTCTCCTTTACTAATGCATGTGGCTTTTACTGCTTTCCAAATTTCCATCATGGCTTTATTGAGTCTTTTTCTCTTGGCGCTTGCTACTATATATGCTTCTGACATTATTGCTATCTATGGATGGGGGTTCAGCTACTTTTTATCTTGCGTGTGACAGGCGAAAGAATTTAATTTAAGAATGAATTTCACGTACACTTGCAGATATGAATTTGAATTTTTGTGCGCATGAAAAGTACGTCCACAGGCTCACCATTTCAACTGAAAACCCAACCCCTTTCTAGTAGCAAATGATTGGCTCACTAATAGCTATTTGTATGCAGGAATTCTCAATTTGGTTTGCTTTTATGCTTTTACAACTGATCTCCACCAACTGATCTCCACCAATAGCACTAATCATCGCTCTTACACCTACCACTCATACCACTACTACTGCTATCAGAGCTTTTATGTTAATGGCTTCTACAACTGCTGATACATCATTTGTAGCTACAGCTGCTTCCTCTCTGGAAATATTGATTCGCTGAGCTACTTACATGATTATTGTAATCGCTACCAAATAGCTTGAGATCTTGGCATATTGATGGGGGTGGGAGGCACCAACCAAAATGAAATAGATATAGAATCCAATGTAAAAACTGCTAGCAATACATGATCGGATCCACTACGAATTGGAAAATTAGCCACAAACATTCGTTTCACCATACAGATGAGCAACCAACAGGGTTCATCGGAAATGACGAAAAAGCAGAGCACTTCGAGTTTCAGCATGCATCATTATAGAAGGAATTAATGCATCTATCTTTGGATTTTTGAATCAAATTTCGAATGATGTTTCCAAGAATCAAGTTTCGAATAGAATTGACCCTCTATCTGCCCGGGAATGAAATCACGCAACATTCCTGCAGCGCGTGAAAGTTCACCTCGGATGATGCCTTCTTTTGTGCAAGTCACCATGAGAATGAACCTGTAGGAAAAAGTAAGGGTGTGGCTTTACCATGTGGGACTAAACTTTTCCGGTCGTTCGACAAGGAATGCAAGATATCGATTCAATTGGATTAGGCGGGAGGACAGAATGATCACCAACCTTTCTTCTGGAGCCATAGCTAAAACCTTCAATATGCGCAAGAAGGTCTCATCATGGGCGTCTATATGGCGCAACCGAATGCCTGGAGGGGATAAATAAAGGAGCGTAACTTTCACGATTCATGGACAGTAGATGAAAGCCACCAAGTTTGACTCCAAATTACATGATCCCAAAGGCATCACCTTTTCGGTTCCAATCTCGGGACCGAACTCCAATGAACCAATGGAACCTCTACCTTGTGATCTCAGCAGATGACAAAGGGAGATACAAAGGACATTGGAACCAATCCAGCTGTAGGAGGACGACTATCTTCATTGGTTACAGAGCCAAGCAATTGGATTTGATCTCTAGTGTTCCCCCTGATACTTGATGACTCAGAAGCGCAAGGACATGGAAAAGGATCGATTGGTGTTCCTCGGTACGGGACGGCAGCATTCGAAACCATCATGCCTATCAGGGGAAATGTTCTATTCAACCAAGAGCAGCTCGCCCTTCACACTTAAGACTCAACTTATGCAAGAACAAATGATTTGCTAATCATTAATTAATTTTGACTGATTGAACTATAACTTGTCGGTTCGCTTTTTGACCTAAAGAATATGTAATTATGCTTGTATCGTCGATAAAAATGAGATATAAGCGGGGGAAGGGTGTCTAGGCTCCCCGGGGCCCTTGAGCCTAAAAGAAAGATAAGCTTATGAAAGCAGAACAACTTACTTACAAGTCATAATATCATAAGGAAAAGGAGAGGATACTAGAGTTAGTTCTTCTTTTGTTTGTTTGGACGGACTGGCACCAGCAGTGGTTGTCCCCTTGCCGGGGTGCTGCCCTGTGCTGAAATTAACGCTGCAACCTCAGCTCATCAAGCGATAGCGATCTTTCGGGCACCCAGCCTACTTATCTTATCTTGAAGCTGGGATCCTTCCCCGGCTCTTTACTGGTGGGGTGAGCTTTGTTTAACAACTTGCCCCCAAGACCTAAGCCTGTAGGTTCATACGCCAGTCTTACATAAGCCTACTGAATCGGGAGTTTAGTACCAGTACCTAAAAGTTGGAGTTGGTACCTTTCCTTTGAGTCGAGCCAGTTGCAAGCGGAGGCTGACGACTGAATATATAGTTCATGTTTCTCCCTCTATTCGTTAGGTGGTTTATTCAATTAAGGAGGAGTCGGCTTAGTAGTGAATAGGGACGTGAGGCTGCTGCTTCAGAAACTGAATCCACGGCTTCAAAGTAAACTCGATAGACTGATTCACCTAGATCCACTTCTGAAACGAGATCAACTCCTGAACCAGGTAAGGCTAGTTTCTTCAGAAGAAAGAGAATCAACTGAAGAATCTGCCTTCCTTTCTTTGAAGAAGTCATTGGGTGATCTCCAGCCTCTGGATTGCCTACGAAATGCAACTGGGGACATAGGAACGACCAGGCCTTTCCTGATAGTAGTGTGCCTCTATATCAGTAAGTAGTTTCCCGCTTTCCAGAAGAAGTCGCTAGAATAAAAAGCGTATTATTACGTATATAAAAAAAAGTAGGAATATTAGGTATTTACTATATTCTATCTCAACGAGCAATATACGAAAGATTTGTTTAACAACTTCCCAAGACCTATGACATTATCATTATATATGTCATTATGCAAGCAATCAGATTCGAGTGGATCCGCCAAGCATCAGGTCAAGCGAGAGAACGTCAAGCAGGTCGGTCGCTTCGATAGAAGGGCCATCCAGAGAAGCGCCATCGAGATTCTAATCACCAAAGACAAGGCTGCTCCTACCTTACCGTCTGGGGTGGGAGACCCGAGAATGGCCAAGGAAAGATGGGGCTCCAGGACAGCCAATTGAAACCGAACGGGAAGGTGGGTGGCTTAACGGGTCAAACGCTGGTCCTACCTTCATTCAGAGATATCCATTATTTATGTTTCCTATCACTTTGAAATTGACCCACTAGGCAGAGGCTAGACAGGAAGGAGTCCTTCTGTAATGAATCTGTATCCGGAAATATTGAATCTGCGAATCTATTTCTTTTTCTTTAAGGCGGGCTTGACGCTTTTACTACGAGAGGAATGGGTCTCCCGATCTCAGTACATATGGCTTGACCATGTCTCCCGATCTCAGTACATATGGCGTAAGACTCACATATCGAGGTCGTTCTGGGATCGGGTGTGTTTCCCGTCTTACAATGTTGCCCGCCCCAGGAGGTTCCGTGCCCTACTACTATAGCCTCTGACCTCATAGGAACCTCCTGACACTTAGCAGCCTTGGGTCCGCACACTAACTAGAATTTAGTACGATATCGCTTCACACCTCGCGGTGCTTACACCTCTCGCCTATCGAAGTGATTTCACCTCGTACGAGAACTTGTCTAGAGAAGGATTTCCTGCTTAGATGCTTTCAGCAGTTCTTCCATACCGACTTGGCTGCCCGGCGCTGCGTGACAACCGGTACACCATAGGTTGGCCCAACCCAGTCCTCTCGGACTAGGGTTGGCTCCTCGCAGTTCTCCCTTCAACACCCCAGAAACTTAAGAACCCCGTACCACTTATCCCCCTTTAGGCTCCTTCACCTTCACATTCACCCAGCTATTTATCAGGGGCTTCACTCGAAGAAATGGTGCTTGCTGAACCATCATCTGTGGATTCCCTGGGAAGAGCTGGGGAGCTGTCAGTCACATCAGTCGAAACAGGCTTATCGGAGCTAGCAGATTCATCATCTGTTGCATTCTTTGTTGCTTTCCTTCTCTTTGGTTCAGAAGGCGTATTTGATATTGCTAATATATTAGACTCTGACGAATACTGCGAGATAGTGCCCGGGTGACCTGCACGATTGATGATCGCTTTCGCATAGTAGAGGCCTATCTTTTTAGTTGTAGCATACTGCCTCGCTATGAACTCCTCGGTGGATATACCCCAGAGTATAATATGACAGCCCCTTTCGGGGTACATGGAGCATAAGGCATTCCAGCCGCGGCGTTTTATGAACTCTGGCGCCCTACTAATGTGCTGAGAAAGCTCCCTCCTGACAAGGTTACATACGTATATGTAATCATATATCGGATTCTTCAGGCCTACCTGATACAGAGTGTTCGCCGTATCAGAATACGTTCCTATTACAATAGCCTCAACCCCAAGTTTTAGCCCGGTAATTAGATTCATAACCTCAGGGGGATTGAGTGAATGAGTGAATGTCAGGTTTACAAGGATATAAAGTGGTGAACGATTGAAGGTTACAGATTCAGATCGGGACATGGGAGAGTGTCTCATGTTAGGGTTATATCCAGTCGATGCGCGTAAAAGCGAGAATTTCATTTAATAGGTGAGACTAAAACTATAAACACTAAGTCACATACGCATTTCGACGTCAATAAGGTGCTTTTTCTGTAATTCCAAAGTGAGGGAAGGACTTCCCCTCCTATGTTGGGAAAGCGGCTTCCTTCGAAGGCCCCCTCGCTTGACCCATTCATTCCTGCACCCTGGCTATTTCTGTCAAGAAACAAGCGAGAAATACTCCCCTTAATCATCTGCGGCACAACACCCGCCCGAGGAGAGGGAATCCAGAGAATAGGTAGCAGGAAGGATACAGGTGCATAAGAGGACATCTCTCATCTGGTGGGAACCCAGTTTACCCATAAGCGAATGACTCCCGTCTCTTGGCAGTGAGACCTTCGGCTATCAGAACTTCGGCTGGCACTTCCGGACACTCCTTCTGTAAGGGAGAGGAAGTCGGCCCTCTCTTATAAACCTGGTCCTCATTCTCTCTCAAGGATCCCAGAGGTTCTTTCGAAGCATGTGTATTATATAGGTGATTATACCCTCACCGTCGGCTCAGGCCCTTGCTTCGTTCACTAAGGGGTCAGGGAAATGACCAAGCTTGCTCACTTCGTAGTGATTCATATGACTCGCTTACACTCAAACATGTATCTCATTATATATGTAATTACGCTAGAATTTACTCCTAGCGCAAAGAGCCTCCAGTTATCCTTTACACTCGAGAGAGAGAAGGCAGTGTCCTCAGCATCAGGAGAGAGAGAGACCGCTGATGATAGAGAGAACGTTGATACAACCAGCATTAGGATCGTTCCCATAAGCACCAGTTGAACCGGCTCATAAATCCCAGTAGCCCTCAGCATCAGTGTTTGCTGTTGAGAGAAGGAGTCCTGTCAGTTGGACCTTTATCACGTTCTGGCTATTGAGAGAGAGAAGACAGGTCAGGCAGTATACGCCCTCAGCATAAGTGTTTGCTGATTAGAGAGAGAATCAGAGGTCAGGCACCCAGAGAAGGACCTCAGAAAGGGAGGCTACAGAAGCAGGTTTTGGCTTATAGTCTATAGGGTTTCTCCTTTATGACTCGCACTCAAACATGTATCTCATTATATATGTAATTACGCTATGAATTGAACTCCTATACTAGCCTTCTTTCTTTCTTCAAGACCCAGTCACAAACGCTTTCAGTCTCATGAAATCAAGATCCTTACTGAAAGGATCTTGATTGAATGAGACTGAAAGGCTTATCCTATAAGGCATCCAGTTCCTTAATTGATTGAATGAGACAGTTAGGGACGCTACCCACTTCGACACTTCGATAAGGCACCCTACCCCTCTTGTCTTGTCTCATTATAGGAGAGCAGAACATCTTTAGAGGTGGCTGGTCAAGCTAGAGAGCAGCGATAAGACATCGTTGGTCAAGCTCATTATATATGTAATTACGCTATGAATTTCCAGAAATAGCGCTTGGAAAGAAAGAGCTTCCAGGACTCACCCTTTAACACTCAGCAGTAGAGATAGAACCACTCACTAGCGCATGGTAGTAAAGAGAGAATAAGGCTGGGCAGGCAGTAGAGTGAGACCCAGCACTGGCTTTTTATAGAGAAAGTGATACCTGGAGACCAGCACAGTGACCTTGAGCACAGTGATGGAAGTGAGTTCTCCTCTCCCTAGGGTTCTAGTTCCTTATTCAGAGACTATTTATAGTCTAAAGGGTAAAGAAAGAGAAGCTTCAGTCCAAATTACAGCTACGAAGGGAATAAGGACCCTTTAGTGCGAAAGAAAAGCGTAATTACGTATATAATGAGGGAAGGTGCTGGTTAGAGTGATGCTGCTTACTTGCCTTAGCCCTTGACGAAGCTCCCTTTGCTACTGATGCTGATGTTCCTGCTCCTACCTACCTTTCCCTTGCCTTTGCTGGTGGTTTAGGATTTCGATCTACGCCTGGAACTTCAACTGCTTAATCTTCTTAACCGACTGGTTCTCAACTTGGAAAGGATGCCGGTGGCTAAGATGCTTCCTTTGCTGCCTCCGCAGGTGGATCTGTAACCGGGTCTCGATCTGGATCTGGATCTCCACCAATCCATTGGATGAAGCCAGGAACACCTTGTAGGGTAGGTATTGCTATTAACACTTTACTTATGAGCATCCAAGACTTTACTTACTGCCTTCCCTTATGAACCGGGTAACCTACTTATGACTGACTAGCCTTTGCTATTGGTGCTGCTTCAACGACTGCTTCTTCTATGCCTACGCCTGGATCTATCTATGCTTCTCCTGTCCTAGCCTATGCTCTAGCTACCTCTGCCTCTGCACCTGCCCTTGTCACCTATGCTACTGGCTTTATTACTGCTACTGGTACCGGTGCTTAAACTACTGTCATTGGCTCTCTAGCTACTGGTTTGACTGGTGGATAAGCTCAGTCAACTGGATCATCTTCTGGTGGATCTGCGGGGTCATCATTTCGAAATATAAAGTATAGTAATGATTCGAGTGAGCTCGCTATAAGTACACTAGTTTCTTTGGTGAGTGGTTGGTGTGGATTCCTCATGGTAGGTGCGGACGATGAGATGAGTAATAAATGGCAGTTGGCTAGAGAAGGGATGACAACAGGGCTCTGCTGATCTCTCCTCTGGGCTGAGAAGGGTTATTGGACAGGACTCTGGCTCTTTAACTGGCTCCGCTGCGTCTGGAACTTGTTCCGCACCTCTTGCTTCCACTCGGCCAACTGGATCCACTTCTGGAATTGAATATAATGGTAATGGGAGCATTTGAACTTGATGACCAATAAACATAAGCCGTTGTTAACCACCAACATCACCACTTTCACCTCGCCTAGCAATAGTTCAATAATAGCCGGCAACATCCCTTTCAGATAAAGCAGATTCATATCCAGTTCCAAAGCTAGTTTTTAGCCGTTTATTCAGTTTACCAAGCTGATGGACTTGAACCCATTGCCCTCCAGAAAGCCAGTGCCCTACATGCCCCAATTTACCCCTTTTCCACGCTACATGCCCTCACGAAGCATTCATTCAGCCAGCGATTCATTCAGCGATTGGAGCGATTCATTCATTGAGCGATTTAAGCCCTGCCCTACAGGCCCTCACGCAGATTCATATCCAGTGGGCCCTTATGACCTTATGAGAGAGACCTTATGCCAGTTTCCTCTCGGTTTCTCTACTTCCAACCTACCCACCTACCGGAATGCACCCAGAGTCTCCCAGCGAAGAGCAATCAATGAATTCCAATCGACAAGGTCCCCGTCAACCGAAGAAAGGAAGGGGAGGATACCTCTGCCAGGTTGTTTTCTTAGCTCAGCGGCAAGCCCGTCTTCTCTCTGGCATTGACCTAGCTTCATTGACCTAGCTACGCCGACCTCCTCATGCATGTACGCTTACCTCTATCTACCAACCTCTTCCCACCCCTAGCTACCTTCATCAACTTCTACCTAGCTCCCTCTGCATCTACGCATGCATACCCAACACCATGAAGGAGCTTTTAGGGGAGGGGGCAAACTGATATCATCAATCATTGGGATAACCTTATCGCTACGAGAAAGAAGGGATAACCCTTCGCTATTCGAGGGGAGGTAAGGTAAGGCGTAACGTATTTAAAGCCTTTGAGGGGAAGAAATCAAGGGATAACCAGATATAGGTGGAAATAATAAATGGAATGAAACTAGTAAGGCAAGGCTATAGCTAACGCTCTTAAGCCAGTTGCTAACGCACGCTTAGAAAGGAAGGCCCGCCTACCAATCAAAGAGAGCCTGAAGCCTTCGCTCGTTGCTTTTCATCCGCCGTCTCTTGCTGGGAAGCAGCTCCAAAGCCGTAGCTTACACCCTTCTCCCAACCTTCCATACCTGTAATCCCTTCCCCGACCCACCCCTTGCCCTTGTTGCTTTAAAGCATTCTTTCAGGCACCGCTCTGCCTCTGAGCGAGGCGCCTAACCGAAGCACTTTCCTGTCCACTATTGACTGACTGATTCCAGGAAGTTATATAGGGATTGAGATAGGCTAGGAGGTTCCGGGAAGGGGTCGGGTAAGTAGGCCGGCCTAAACTAAGGTTGGGAGACTACTCGACGAGGAATTCTTGGGCATTGTCGGGCTGTGGGTGGAGTGGGCTCTCTTGGCTTGTCTTGCGTGGTCTTGCTCAATCGGTAGGAATAATGTGGGGTGGGGAAGGCTTTGGAGTGGTATGCGCGCAAGGGCCTTTCGTGCGCGCTCTCACATAGCTCGATAGCTAGCGTCACTATCAAGCTAGCTTGCTTGACACTTAGACGTCCTCCCAACCTCTTGGTTCTGGTTGGTTCTATAAAACCACATACGTTGGCGTCAGAGCTTCTTCCTTGGCTTGAACCTGATCTTCTGCTTCACATCTTTAATAGGCAGCCTCTGCCTTTGGTCTTTCCGGACCTGATTTGGGGTCTTCGGGGGAGGCACTCTGTATCTTGAGATTCGGGTTTAGCCTCCACAGATGGTTCCTTTTTATGATGCGCCTCCGGGATGAAACAAGAGCGTGAGGCTTGGCTTATGAGAGGAAGTATACAGACGTAGATATTGATGCTCGTGCCGATGCGTAGTATGCTTATGCCTCTTTTGAATTGGGTGACCTGTCCTGCCTTGTCTTATGGGGCCCATTTTCTAGTTGCTCCTTCTTTAGGATCTATCCGACTGACCTGTTGGATTCTTTTGAGTCGAAACAACAACAACCTTTGCTTCTTTTTCCGACCCCACCGGCCTGTGCTATCGCTGAACGGCCTTCAATGCCTTACTATGAAAAGAGGAAGGTGGGACTGCGCGACCATTGACCCACGGAAAAAGATGATTGAATCTCCTCCACCGGATCCATTAGAGGGGCTAAATAAATTCGCCTGCATGTAGGCTGCCCTACCCTTTCTTTCTTATCCAGTGGCAATTTATGTGAAATATTCATTCCCTTAATTTATAAATGAATTCGATTCCTCCCCCCGATCCAACCGTCTCTGAAGGGCTCAACCGGCTCCGCCAGCCGAAAAATCGCTTAAGCATCTAAGTTTTAACCAGGTCGAATAGGTCTTTCTCCCTTTTATTAAAAGCTTTATAAGCATGACTTAAACGCCGCATGCCCTTATCGAGCATTTCGCTTGTCGCTTGTTTAGCAGGGCTTGTCTTTATATGGCTGGGGTCAAGAGACAACAAAACTTGAGTGCGGAAGGAGACAGTCACTGGCTCGTTCGTAGGACACTCTCACTCGAAACGAAACAAAAGATCAGACTCAGCTAGCCATGAGACAAAAAAAAAACTATAAGAAAGGGGACAGTCATGGGCTCGTTCTTAAGGTGGTACACCTCCATACTTAACAAAAACCTAATTGGACACTTCAACTGAATGCCCAGGAGTAACTGAATGCCCAGGAACCGAGATTTCATCCTCGGCTCTTATGGGAATGCTATTTCGAGGAATGCTGCTTCCGGATAAACTAGATATGTTAGTTTGGCTGATGCCGGTTTGAATGCCTCCTCTGACTGAGACAGAGGGTTTGGCTTCTGGTTTGGATGCATATGGGGATACTGAGCCGTCGTCTGATGCTGAGGGGGTCGGGATATAAGGGATCGGGAGACACCGGAGCTGTTGTTTCGGGAGGAGAAACTGGAGCTATTGGTTCGAGAGAAAGGGGATATGTTGGCCAGGAAGAAACTGGAGCTATTGGTTCGGAAGAAACTGGATATGTTGTTTCGACGTCTGCCGATGCGTATGCAGCAGATTAGGACGTGGATGGAAATGTGGATTATGGGGATGCTTCCTCTTTGAAAACCTGAGGAATGAATAGCCCAGTTCCCTTATGAAGTGAAACAACCGTATAGTCTTTGCTCTCCTCTGGATCAGTCTCCCGTGTAGTGAAAGAGTCTCCCAGCAGAGCAGTAAGTAGTAGTCCCAGTAGCGGGTGGTCCTCTTGCCTAGCGGAAGGAAGCCCTTCATGCTATCGAAAGACATTGCACATTGCAGCAGTCTAACCGCGCTTGCTTTGGGCACCACCCCGGGCACAGCAGAATGAGAAGGCTCAGCGCACTAGCCTAGCGCACTCAAGCAGCTCAGTTTGTTTTCCTTTATTCCCGCTAAAGCGCTCTAGTTGGGTTGGGTGACGCGCACACCGCTTGTTGATTGCATTCGATTTCATTATGGGTAGTTCTACTACTAAAGAACGGCAAAGACATGATTTGCTTTTCCACGGTCGGAGGGAAATTCTCATTCTTTTTCAAGGTCAGTTGGTAGGTCAGGTCAAGTTGTTGAGGTATGCTTGTCTTCCTTCTTCCTCCATGTGAAAGGAAGGAAGGTTTTTCAATTCCCCAATCTATAGGATGAAGCAGAGGACCTCTTTCCTTTTTGGGAAGGTTGAAGAGTGATCACGAAAAGAACAAGCTGAAGAAAAGCCCATTTCCATCCCTATTGAAAAGGGTGAATAGGTTTGTTTCGAATAGGTTTTTGCATCAAGGTATGTTTTCCCACCTTTCCTCCTATGGATTGTTTGAGCGTAAATAGGTATGATGCTTGCTCCGAGCGATTCCAAACACTCTGAGACGCTCCTTTCTAGCTCACTGGTTGCACGTTCACAATAGTAATTGACCAGCGTATATAATGCCAGCTTATAACGGTCAAATCACCAAATTCACTCGTCACTCGATAAAATACATACGGGGGGATGCAGTGAATGGGAATACCGACCCCCACCCCAGCTTATTAAAGTATAAGTTACTGGCTAACGGGCCAGGACCCATAGGATCTAAACACGGGTTGGCCTAATGATGCTAGACCATCGATGATGCTATAATTATCTTAATTCGCCCATCGAACCGGCCGGCATCGTAGGGGTTCCATTACGGTTCAGCATCGTCTGAAGAAAGACACGGTTATCAGTTCCAGACTGGGTATCAATAAGAGAGAATAACCTCAGTTTAACCAGTTCACAGGTCCATATGCCATAGCCCGCCCATTAGTGGCTCCAGCAGAAGCAAAAATAGGCAATGAGACGGTTCCAACACATATGCACACTGGTCTCAGCATAGGTTTGTGAATGCCCTCTAGAGCATGATATAGGATGGGGCGTACATTCCAGATAAGTTTGAACACACATAGGTCGGAAATAAAAGAAACACATCCTGATCCTTGGGCAAAGAGAAAATCAGGTACACAGGGAGCGCGGATCAATAAAGGGAATACAAGAACAGCTGATTTTAGTCAAATCAATCATCAAATTTATCCCAGTGTACTAGCATACTTTAGCCCATCTTCCAAAAGGAGGAGTATTGGATAAAATTAGGAAGCTGTGTTTTCACTTTCTGTGGCAAGGGAGTAAATAGTATAGGAGCAGGAGAGCAGGTTATTGGTGACCGACTGATTATTGGATTATCTTTGGTGAAAGGTTAACTTGGGTAACGTGGTTAATTTGGTGAACTGAACTAGGTTGGAAGCTAGTGAATTTCATTAAGGTTGGAATCTGAGGTGATATCCAAGGTGAACTTTTACTTATTTCCTTGCGATGTAGGGCAGCTTCTTTAGACTTACCTTTCTTACTTATCTGGAGGAAGTTTGGGGTTTATTCCTAATGCGAAAAACTGCTTAAATGGCTAATTTCAGGCTATAGAACAGCACTTTACGACCTCTAACGTGTCTGTATCCATTAAGGCCCTAATTTGTTTCTTTTGCTATAAGGACATCGATCTGGTGGGCATCAGACTGGGGCAATCATCTCGAAAATAGTCAATCAAAGAGGAAGGGCCAGAAGAAAATAGTCAATAGTATAAGAGCCGCCTCCCCCTATATCTTTAGGTAGAAACCAACAACCAATAATATCATTAGAGAAGCGCCTCCTTTCTCCGACTAATCCGGGGAAGCCAGATAGTCTCGCCGGGAACCAGATCGATTCAGAACGAACGAATGCGCCAATGCGCCCGCCAACGCGCCTTGATTCAGCGCCTCTAAGGCGACGAATGCGAGGATGCTCGGTGGCGAATATTGTTTCAATAATATAAAGTAATTGCCAAATTGGTTGATGAAATAAGTCTTCGAGTTACTCCCTTATAGATAAGGTAATTATAAGAACGACTTCCTGGTTTATGAGGTAAGTATTTGGACGACTCCCTTCTTGAGAATGCAATTATGCAGAAATAGCAGAAGCGGAAATAGCTTTGTATCTTTCCTCGCCCTGACCAATAAAAATATCCTTCCTATCCAGTAGTTTAACCCACCCAAGACAGACAGTAAAGTTTAACCCACCTCTAGTTTAACCCACTTCTAGCCAGCAAGCGTTAAGCCACCCGTTAAGCCTGCCTGCCAGTAATAATCAATATATCCCATCCAGCAAGCCCGAATGAATCTATTTATGTGAATTTATTTATGAAGGAAAGTAAGTACGATTCATAGTCCTTTCAGGCCGCCAATGAATCTCTCTAGGTACGGAAAGGCATAACTTACTTCTTCCTTTCAAACGATGAGGACCGCCTACCTAGTGCTTCCCTGAGAATCACAAACGCTATAGACAGAAGAGACCTGGCGTGCTTCCTTGCTTGAGAACCCTAGTTTGTTGCGTGGGGCCCGTTACCCCCACAGACTTGAAACGACCGCACGCAGGAGCTTACCTTACTAACTACGCTGCTTTCCTGAGAACAAAAAACAAACGCCGTATGCTTTACTGACTTAGGAGCTTACCTTACCTTACTTACGAGCTTCCCTGAGAACGACGACCGCATAGTTAGTTTTTTTAGTGCTTACCTTTGTTAGTGCTTACTTACTGCCTTAATTACTTAGTGGCTTGCCTTTGAACGACGACCGCTTTGTTAGTGCCCTTTGTTTGTCGCTTGAGAAAGACGACCGATACAGAGTCGGTTGCTTCCCTGAGAACTACAACCGCTATAGAACTGGCTTTTGGTTGGGGACTTGCCTTAGATTTATTACCGCTATAGACCGGTTGGGGGAGGGGACTTCCCTAAAAAGTATTATCGCTATAGAACTGGCTTGGGGAACTTGCCTGAAAACAACAAATGTATACTGCTTGCCTTACTTTAGGAGCTGACTTGAGAACGACGGACGACCGCTACATCTTGGTTTATGACCTTAGAATGACCACCGCATAGTGAATGAAGTTTGTGCTTGCCTTACCTTACGAGGCTTACGACCACTACATCGTGCGTTAGTGAACAGGCCGATTGTACAGGACGGGCTCGAAAACTTCACCGTCTCTGTCCATTAGATGCTCATCAGTCGGGTTTGATTTCTTAAAATAGTATTGGGATGGGCTGGTAAAGAAGTTGATTGTAAAGATGGGAGGATTTGGAATATGGACTTTCTTGGTACTGTACTGTACTGTGGCTCCTAAGTAATAGGGAAGGAAGGAGCCCAGCCGTACTGGGTGTTTTTGCTTGGCCTTTCAGAGGTTTCACTTTGGTTCCTTCGTACCTTGATTCCTTGGTTTGTCTGGTCCCGAAGTGACTGCACCTGGCAAGGTAGGTATTAAGCAAGTAAAGTACTGTCCTGAAGTAAGAGCGTGAACCGGTCAAGGTAAGGCCATAGGTATAAGCAAGGTAGGGACCATACGTATAACTGCTTGCTTCGCTTCTTCCCTTCCCTTCCTTTGGTTAGTACCGAAAGAAGGAAGGTGACTCGACCAAAGAAGGTATTAAGCAAGTAAAGTACTGTCCTGAAGGAGAAAGAAACCTACCCCCGTACTCTGTACCTGGTTCAACTATTTGGCAATACCCCCTTGACCCCGTAGATTAGCCTTTGTAATGCCCCGAACTTACAGCATTGGATCGGATGGATGGAAGGGCTTCAAATAGAGCATCGTTGGACGGGACGGGCGTTCGACAACACTTGTGCTATATAATCTTACTTGATACGGTACTTAGACCTTTGCTATTAACTTGGTCAGCCTACTTTATTTATGATTCTTTTCAGTTGGACCTACAGCAACCACCAGTTGTGATGGGATCGTTGGAGCTGCCCTCTTTTTGAACTACTGCCTTAACTTCAGAGATTATATGGGCGGGCACGAAGAACATCGCCATTTACCTGCCGGCCTACAGAATGAATGTCCGTTGGAAGCGACCCACCCAGTCTTGGATCGTTGGAACAGCCAGCCTACCAGCCACTGTCTGGGCTCCTACGAGAAAACTCGACCGAGATCTGGTGAACCTCGACTTTGTCATATATATATCCTGGCGAACCAAAACCAGGAATCTAAATATAAATATAAAAGATATTACGTCTGAAAACCTGGCTCTAGTTCTATCAAGGTATGCGAAGAATCCTCTCATTTGATAAGTTTTTGGTGGGGTTTCAGAATCTTCGTTCCTATATTCCTTCTGGCAGGCTTCACCCCTGTTCTTTATAGAGCCAGAGGCTTCACCCCTTTTCCTTATAGAGTCACCAGAGGATTCACCCCTGTCAGCGCTAGAGCCAGAGGATGATCCCCTGCCTGATCCAGAGGCTTTGGCACCGCCGTCTTTCTCACCCCCTCCCTCCCTGCGGCACTGCTGTCCGTCGTTTATAACCCTCCTGCTGCTGCTGCTGCTCATGATGAAGAGCTCCCATCCTCTAATGACGCTTTTCCTCTCTGAAAGATGGTTTAGCCTCTGGGGTTGGGATAGAAAGCAAATAGGAAATATAAGAGTATTAAGTATTTCCATCTCTGTATGGCAAGCTCTTTCCTGCCCTTGCCAATGAGACAGGCTATTACAATCACTGGCTGCTATTGGCGACCACTAGCTCGGGACCTACCTCCTCCATCCTGGGTATAAACACTTGGCATCGAGTACCGGCAATTGATTCCTGAAATCTAGCGGTAAGTGGCTAATCGCGTCGGGTCTGTAATTGGGCTAAAGTAATTGGTCACAACTAGGCAATTGGTTACAACTGGTAAATAGGTCTCAAGTAATTGGGCTCAACAAGTTAATCGGGAGTAACAAAGAAGGCATCAAAGAACAAAAGCAAATACCTTCTGTCTATTATCGTCTATGAATGACTAGCGTCTGAACCTCGCTCTAATGAATTAACGTATGTAACGCATCGTCATTCCCTCCATCTAGCCCACCCAGGTAGTACCAATTCTGTGTTCGGTAACGTTGTTAAGTGATGAGCTAGGACCTCCTTCCTGTTCCGTAGCGGTAAGCTATATAGTGCCATCGCGAAGGTTGGTTCCTTCTCTCGTCCAACCTCGGCTGCCCCTTACTTCCCGGGCGGGGTGCAAGTAGAATAAAGCAATCAAATCAAATCCAAATCAACAACATCATCGCCAACGCCACCATTGCCAACGCCAATAAACATCAACATCGAACTCGAAATGATCGTGTAATCTAACATCAATGTGTAACCTCATCATCGCATCGTGTAACCAACCTCATTGCTCATTGTGTAACTTCTACGTTGTAGCTCACTGAAGACTCCTACTCTACGTTGTAGCTCTATGTGTAGCTTGTGGGTAAGCGCCTCGCTGTGTCAACCGACTGGGACCGACCGGTGGGTAATGGGGGTGTCTCTTGGCAATGACTTCTCAGGCAGTGCCTCACTCGGTCCCGTACCTTGCTGTGAGGGTTTATGTGTGATGTGGTGGGGTTGACTCGGGTATGTCAATGGGGGTATGATGGCCTCTCGGCTGACTGGGACTGCCCTTTTGTTACTGGGAATGAGTGTCTCTCAGCAATGACCTTCAAGAAGAACTATAAGCTACCTGCTATTGGCTATTGTCTATGACAACTGGCTATGATTCCTTACTTTGATCGGCTTTGATACAGCTATGACCGGCTATGCACGACTGGCGTATGAATCTATGGTGAATTGACGTATGTAAGGATCTAATCATTGCATGCATTCCAAGTCCTATTGTTCCGTACGTAGAACCAACCCCGTTGGGTACATCTCTCATCGTCTGTTGTAAACTTGGTTTCCTTAATCTATCGTCGTCCAACCCTGGCTGCCCTCTCGGGATTAAAGTATATAAAAACAACCAACATCCACATTGACAACTGGATTTCCTTGCCTAACGTGCTAGGCATACTTTTCAGATATGGAGACAAGATATTAGTTGTTCCGTGCCTCCTTAGTCCATGAGCAGACACTATCTTATTCTATTAGTAATAGATCCCAAAATAAAGAATATAATGACACCTCCTTTGGCACGAACACGTCCTTCCTGGGCAGCAGCACGGCAGATTGAAAACTGGTGGGTCATGTATAACTCCATCCTGCCTGTTTTCACATAACTGGTACTGTACCGCACAAACAACAACCCAACCAACTCTAGGGCACAGGGGATCTATCTATGGCTTATCACGTCCAACTGGTAACGGAGGATTCTATCGGGTGGGCCCATCAAATTTTCACCTCCTGTCTATGTCTCATTGTTGTTACTATTGGGAAGGGTAGGAATGAAAAGGTTTTGAAATCCCTTTCCAAATGGAAATGCCCGGGCCCTGCCGGGGATTCTCTAATACCAGGCAGATATTATACTATTCCCAAATAAATATTGTTTCAGGCTCAAACATAGCCTAATGTATATGCTCTTTAAGTAATAACCAACATGATGGCTCCAAGGTCCAGTAACCAACATGGCAGGTATTCAGAAATAAACGTATATACGTATGCGAGTATCGGCTATATGGCAAGGATCAAGGCACTAAACAAAGCAAATTCAATCCTGCCTGCTTTCATCATAGGGACAGGTAACCCTTACATGTATCCTAGTTTATGCGAGTATCAAATATGAAAAAGGAGATACTCTTCGGGGGGAAATTCCCTTCAGTGTGGCAACAACCTCCTGGACACATAAAACAGGTCATGTTCAACTGGACCTGCGTGAAATAAGTTCTACCGGCTTAAACTCTAAGGCAGCTATAGTGCCAGGGGTTTTACTCTAGTCTAGCAGCAGAGAGGTAGGCACCCAATAGCGGCATATTTTAAATAGGCCTTCTTCATAGATAGTTTTACTAAATAGAATGAAAGGCAAGAACAAAGACTTCAATGTCTTCTCGAATCGAAAAAAGCGATTTTATTGCTTAAAAACAGTGAATGGTTTTGTTTCTATAACCGGGAGCCTATCCAAGCCAAGTATTCCGGCCAAGTATCTGAGTATCCCAGCCCAGCTATGCCTGGATCGAGTGCATTATACGTGGCCTCTACTAAGACTCCTGGAGTGACCAGCGGCATCGACTAAGACTGCTGGCTTCAACTATTGACTATTGTCTGTGTGTCTCCAGTAGCTGTAGTTCATGCACTAAGAGCAGAAAGGTGGTCTTTCTTAACTTAAGCTGTTCACCCGCTTTGGTTATGGGCTATGAATGGGGTTCCTCAAAGGGTGCATCATATGTAACGCGCTATAAGGTCCATTCCGGGGAATATGGGAAACTTCTCCTCTCAGTCTCTCCTCTCAGCCATGGAAGGGTATCTTTCTAGCTATGATGGGGAATATCTCCTCTTGGTCAGCGATGATGTGTTCCTTCTCACTCGGTCTGGTGAACCATGGCGTTTTAACGGGTATCTAGTGATGTGGGCCTTCTTTCGTGGTCTGTCGGTAATAACTTCTTCCCTCTTGTCTGGTGCCACCCGCCCTGGCTGGCTCAATCGTCGCTATCACGCAACAACTTGAACACCCTCTGTCTATAGGGTGTATACTTGGGAAACATTATATCTCGCCGGAATGGTGGAAACTTGGAAAGGGTGGAGTAAGGAGTTAGGGGAATGGATTCATCTCACGGGGGGAAACATCATCCGTCCCCTCTGGCTGCTCTTTCCAGCCAGCAACATCCATCAGCAGAAGATGCAGTTCTCTATCCGTGCCTTCATTGGTTAATTCAAGATTTTTCTCATATGGTGATCACATGGCTAAACCTCGGTCTGTTGTCAACTTGTATCAATCCCTCTCTTCCGGTGGGGACATGGGAAACATATCTCTCACATATGGGCGCCTAAGTTCGGGAAATTAAAATCTCAGAATGGATGCTTCGGCTCTTCTTCTTCCTTCCCCGGCTTCCTCTTTATCATGGCATTGGCTCTCATTTTCTCGCGTTGCCTTCCCTCCTTATATCTGGCTTGTCATTTCCTATCTGGCTTGCCATCCTTTCTTTCTGTATTGTTGTCCTTTCGTGGGAAGAAAAGGGAAATAGCTCATTCGGTTAGAGCCGATCCAAGATGCCTCTCCCTTTGGTTGGTCTTTCTTAGTTAGCATAAAGTAATCAATCACTTTCCCGGCACCAGAGTGAATGAATATCACCAGGTCAGTTCTTCCAGCAGCATTTGTGCACTATAGACTACCTCCCTCCTCACGTAGCTTGGCTTGGTTATGGTCTATTGGCTTGACAGAACCCACGTATCTTTACTTTATTTAGTGCGAAGCGCCCAGGTCCTTTCATTCATCTCCATATAATGAATAGGAAAGGGAATAATAATAATAATAATAATATCTATCTTCCCGGAGACATGGAGGAACTTGACGTAGCCTAGTCACCCCGCTATTCACTTCCTATCTATCATCAAAGCAGTCTAACCTCAGATTAAGACAGTCTCAATCTAATTAGTTCATAGATATTGAACGCAGATTTGTAATTTCCCCGAGACGAGCAAGACAAGAGTGCTTCTTCCAGCTAGCTTTTCGAGAAGACTCAAGAATATATAAGCAAAGCATCGGTCCAGCCGGAACATCACTGGCCACTCCATATTGTTGGAGGGAGCGAGCTACTCATATATAGCAATGAGAATAGAAGTGCCCTATTTCCGAGGATATGAGCAAGAGAAGAGCTAGTGCTTATTTGGAGCTTTTTATAATATAATGAAGAGGCTGTTCGTTCGCCTGCCTTACTGGAACGAAGAAAGTATTTCACTATCGTCCATGATAAGGCCAAGGTTTTCTATGGAGTTATGTACTGGGAAAAGAGAGACCTTACAAAGCCCCAGGTCTTTATTCAGGAAAGTAAAAAATGGAAAATCCCTTATAGTATATCCATTAGATTCACCAAATCGAGAGGCTTGCAACCCCTGGCTTGCTTGCTAAGTTCGTTTCCACTATCACTGAGGCTGGCTAAGGCAGGTCCATCTATTCTCTCCTTCCAGGCATAGTGCAAGTAAGGAGGTCCTGACGATGGGTAAGCGGGTCGGGGCCTTCTGGAAGGAGGGAGTAAGGCATCGCTGGGGAAGCAAAGCCGACCTTTCAGAACCTGCCAGGTGAAGATACCTCGTCTGTCTTTGCTAGGGCGACAGAGATAAATAGAGCGTATCTTCTTCTCCGTCCGAGAGATATATGCATGCTACCCATCCACCTATAGATCTTACCCCACTTCACTTATCACCTCAGCCAGGAAGACTTCGTAGGCAAGGCATCAACCCCATTCCATGCCTTGGGTTCCAAACTATTTTACCACCTTAAGACCTAGAAACCTGCCCTACCTTTATGGAATCACTTTATGAGGACAGCTATAGACACTTATCTTTACGGACCGGACGGGATTAAACAACTTTACCCATACTTTCTTACTGCCTTCACCCCACTTGAGTGCTGCCTATCCTTACCCAACAACACTCGCTGAAGCCAGGAAGGGAAGGAAGACCAGGGCAGGGGAGGCCCCAGAATATTGACCCCTACCTTCCCTTGTTTCCACACACCCTATTTACCTACCTTAAGAACTAGACCTGTTCCACCTATCTCACTTGGATTCATGCATTTATAACTTCATTAGTCGGGTACTTAGACCTTCTCTTTTCAGGCTCTTATCAGGACGGGATCCACAATCTCATCCTTACTTGTTGCTACTGCCTTCACGAATTGCTTCATAGCTACTGCACTAGACCTTCAATTATTGGGTCGGGTAAAGCCGGGATACTTTCTTAACAGCAGCGCAGCACACAGAATAGCGCTAGATATTGCTTCTTGGGCCGGGCTGCGGCGCGAAGCCTTTTTGATATATTATTTATATATGTAATTTCGGGCGACAAACAACTAGGAATTATGGATTAGGTAGGTCAGGCCAGTTATTGAATGAATCACCTAAAATGCTATACTATAATGATTCAACTTGCCTAAATAAAACGGAGACGCGGAGCGGAGCGTTTCACCCTTAGCACATCCCACCAACCGTACCACGCCTGTATATCATGGTAAATTCACTCCTGAAAGGTGGCGTTGCGAGATGATAGAAAGTGAAACGTGGGCGCCCAATTGAAGGCCCAGTTCATTGCGAAGAAGCACAAGTTGATTGCTTGCTTTTCTCTACTTGCACCTCGGGAAGTAAGGCAGCCGGGGTTGGACGAGAGAGATGAAGGAAAGGTAAGCTAAGGCAAGCAGCTACTGTTTAACCATATGTTAGTTACTCCTAGCTTTCAATATACCTATACCTATAATAAGGCAAGCGTTATAAAAGATCTCCTGGCAGTGCTGGCTGTCCTGTCTGGGCATATCCTTGTATGAAGGCCCGTCCAACCTCCTCTGATGGCCCATAATAAAGAAGCTCTCTGGTGGCAGTTAAACGATATAAGCTAATGGGAAATTCTATTTCGGCTAATATTTATTCTGGTATTATCCATTTATTCATGCTCTCTATAATGATAATGCAACCTGTAGCATCAAGTCCCATACGATGCGCTAAATTACCAGTAATAACTCCACTCCTTAGCTACCGAACTCGGATAGGTCGTTAGGGCTTCGTTACCAGCCGATATTAGAGACAAAATTACCTATCAAATATAATATAAAGAAAGAATGACCAGCAGCATCTTTATACGTTATATTGTAACTACTACGCACACTTTTCCTTGGCCCTCTAGTAACGGATTCATTAACTCTAGTTACCGCTCCGGGACTTGGACTGGCCGGAGAATATGCTCTAGTTACTGATTGACCTCTCGTTAAGAGGCTTGCTTGTAAGACCTAAAACTAGGTGCTAACGGGGGCGCCTTCCTGCCTGTTCCCCCTTCCTCGGGTAAGAGTATCTATATCTATATCTATATGCAATACCGAGCATTTCGAATGAGATAAATGGAATTGGCATAGCGGGCATATATGGAAAGGTGGGGCCTATCTATTTCTCTCTCGATCCGCATCCATTCTATCCAGGGAAATCGCTTCGAAGGAACCACTCGTGGGTACCACCTGACCCTATGGATCGCGGGTGCATGGAAAGAAAGGCGGCGGCTGCTTGGATTATGGCAGAACGGACGTGTTTAGAAAAGGTAAATCCATACCCCTCCCTTTGGACAGAGAATGACAGTTCCGAAAGTATGGCCATCCCCATCCTGAATAATCAAAAAAGCTAAATCGCTGAGCACTTTCGTATATCCATCTCAATGAAATCTATTCTTAAAAAAGTAAATCGCCAAATCGCCGAACACTTAGCGAAAGACCATACATAGCTCTAGCCAAACGACGACCTGAACCCGCTGTATCGATCGAACACCTGCCCAGACAGATTGGTCAACCAACATGCCCAGCCCTTTCTACCTTATCCTACCCATTATCTTTACGAAAGCTGCTTACCGAAGACCTTACGACCGACGAATGCCCTTCCTTCGTACGTTGGCATCCGCAGCAACTTTAGCAAATTTATCTACCCGAAGGAGGCAGTAGTATGAGTGCGTAGGAGGGCAATATATAGTAGGTGGCTAGCTTGAGTAGGCGGGAGGGCAATCTATATTAGTAGGAGGGCCGGTTAAGGAAGGCAACTTATTTCATCTCAATGAATCTTCTATCTGACCGAAGCAACTCGATCTACAAAGAGAGCATAAGAGTGGGAAAGAGGCAAGTAAGAAGGCTATCTCACGCAGACTAGACCTGCCTGCCCTATATCACTTCATGAATGAATGCTTGGTTGGTAATGCTATATACTTATATTTTAAGGACGGGCTTCCAGACAACATTCGCAGGAATCACACTTGCTGACAGAACAGATCTTGGTATCACTATTACCTATTCCGGCCGAGCATCAACAGGCACGGAGTAATTAATTAGCGGGCACCCACTTACTTAACTAGAAAGAGAGCCCTACTTCCCTTTCTTTTTAGTGTACCTGTTCTCTTGACCTTGAACCGCTACACCCCTCACCAAACTTAGTTATTTTACAGGTTGCTTCTTAGGCACTTTTCACATTTGTATTTACTTGATCAACCGCTTCGCACCTTTACTGAAATGCGACCGCCCGCCCTACTGCTCTACCAACTAACCGCCCTTTCTTTAGCGGCTCACAGACCTGAATTTTGATATTAACGGGCTCCTTTGGGTGGGGCACTTACAGCATTGCTAGGATATTCTTACTTGCCTTCATCTTATGGTTTACCTACTCTACCTAATACCCCATCCACCTGAAGACCTAGACCTGTTAACCCTAGAATAATGCTTAGTAGGTACAACTATGGGACCCAGCATGGCATGAAACAACTACCTTACCTTTTATTTTACTGCTGGAACCCTAGGATATAGGGTGCTGCCTAACCTCTTTCATTGGGATTCAGCCAGCCAACAACACGAGAGTAGCTGTGCAGTCAGGTATGGCCTCTATTTCCCCTTGTTTACTCTTTCACCTGCTAGACTGAGATAGAGGAGGCAATACACGTAGTAACGAACAAAGGGTTACCTTACTAGCCCCGAGTTGATGGGATGGATGGATCAGACCCTTTCTCTTTTCTTTCTACTGCCCGGAACCCTAGAACCAGTGGATCTCTTCGTGCGTCTGTCTGGCTTTCACTTCGTTCCTCACTGAGGGCTTTAGCTTGAGGGTTGTCCTCCATCCGATAAGGCAAGGGGGTGACCTACCTTTGTTATTATCACTACAAGATACTTGCTTAATGAATGCTTCAATGCTCAGTGGGTATAGCACTATTTATTTTATTGGGTTGGGGCCCGGACAGATACGATTTATGAATGAAGACAGCGAGCCAACATTCCAGGATATGGATGCCAACCTTACCTTGCCAACAGGGTTAACATATATTCTCTGGCTTAACTATTCTAAATAATAGCGGACTCAATAGAGGATACTTAAGGGTTACTATGGTTTCATCTATATACGTAGATAGATGGAGATCTCTTAGGACTATGGGATCGGGCCCAAGATAAGCATCGGGAGCAGGCACAGCGCTAGTTTAAGATCTTCTCCCTCAGGGTGTAGAAGTCGGAAACAGGGTAGAAGGATATAGGTAGTAGTAAGCAACAGAATCTGCTCCTTATGGGACCACGCAAAGGGCAGCTGGGACTGGAAGAGCTCCTAAATGAGGTGATGGCTTTATTACTACTGGGGGTGGGGCGGAAAACAAACGAGGATGCTATCTCTACCCCTGCCGGTGGGTATTGATCCCTAACCAGAGCACATGATTATGCATATGAATATGAATCTATAACGACGAGTGGGCCTGGAACTGGATAAACTACTTATTGCACTCGATCTTAATCCGGATCTTTAACATTATAAACCCCAACTATGTGTTTGCCCCAACCTATGCCCATACTCCTAGTGGTTCCGGATCAACCGATGAAGCAACTCGATCCGCATATAAACAAAATATGAATATGTAATGAGCTATCGAACTAAAGAGAGATGTGGGCACGGGAATTGGAACGTAAACCAATACACAATAGATCATCGCTTGCAGCAGCTTGCACAGCGGATGAACAAGTGGTTTTAATGATAGGTACCTAGGCAGAGATAGAGAAAGCGGCATACCTTATAGTTAGAGATCTAGATCCATACCCCGCAGTGAGTGGGGAAGGCAGCAGATCCAGGTCCCTTTTACCTATCAGCAGACGCAAAATCGAGGTGGCAAAGGCATAAGCACCACCAATAAAGGCGGCTAGAGCACGGACATAGGAGGTAGCTAGACCAAGTCCATTACCAGAACCACCAGCAGCAATAGATTCTTTTGATTATACTTTTTATTACGCTGTTAATTCAGTAGATGTTGAGTCGGATGATCCAGTCGATGAAGCAGTCGGTGAAGCACGCAGAGGCAGCAATAGATCCACCAGCAGACTCTACAGGGCAAGACCCTACAGGACAATACCTACAAGAGCAAGACCCACCAAAGCCATTCTCACAGCTTATCCACCACCAGCACCAGTACCAAGGTAAGCAGCACTAGCACCATCACTAGTATCAGTAGTTTAAGTAACAGCAGATTATTAGGCAAGACAAGCCCGGTATCCCAGCCCAGCAATCGATTCCATCCTGCGACTTAATTCTACATGAAACACATAGCTTAGATAATAAACTATATAGAGCATATACTTATAGGCGTAGAAAATACAATATCTCTGGTGATGCATTTTTCTCCGGTACTCGCTGGTAGGCCATGCCAGGTTTCAATCCAGATGGCGATCCAAGTGTTGATCTGGTAGGTGCGATCCAGGTGTCGATCCCAGGAGTCGATCCCACTACTCAATGCCAAGAGTCGACCCAGGTGTCAATCCACTCAATGCCAACCAGTCATTGCCTCAGGGTGCGGCCTTGCCGGGAGGCCTTGCCGGGAAGCCTCACCAGGAGAACTATAACATAGCACAATACCTTGACCCTCCAACTATAACCTCGAACCTCTACCCTTGATCTCTTCACCTCACATAGCTCTGATCATCGCCGGTAGTCATTGCTTGAAGGTCATTGCCACTAACTAATAGCCTTTCCTTTTTGATTATAGCTAGTCATAACCTGTTTTCATTGCCGATATAGCCAGTTGTCATAGCCAGTCTCATTGACAGCAGGTGAAATGGAACCATAGGTATCTACCCTACTCTACCTCTTCCTCGAACCTCGACGGAGGAATAAACATAGCCCTCGACCCTCTCATTAGATCTTTTTATTTTTATAAAACAACTTCAATTAATAAAATCAATTGTGTCTCCCTGCTCCTGCTTCACCTCCTAATCGGGATCAAATCAATAAATCTTCCATCAATCATTCCTTCAACGCCGTCCCTTCCTTGTCCCTTTCCGTCAACATGTCTGTTGGCTGCCCTCCCTCCGTCGGGGTTATATAAGTTGGCCCTCTCCCCGCCCGTGTGGGACCGGACGCACTCAACTGGGCATCGATCAAATAAATCAAAAATAAATCAATCATCGGTGCATTTCCTTCCTCGCTGTTTGGCCATCCCGCTCCTTTCCTTCTTCATCTCCCGGCAGAATACTACTCCCGGTTGTCATAATCCAAATCATCCAGCTCCTCAATCAATCAAGTAAAAGCCCATCCCGGAAGACCTGTCTTGTAAGCGCATCCCCCCGTAATACTGCCCCGTACACCCCTCTAAGAAGACTGTATTTCTCAATCAAATAAATCACTCCTCAGTGGGCTTGGCAAAAGGGTGAAGGCATCTATCTGTTGTCCTTCTGTTGTCCTTGTTGAGGTGGGCGTGAGGTTAGGCTAAAGGTAATTTGCTAGAGGTGCTAGGCATCTGTTGAGAGGTTACAGGTTACAGGCTGATAAGAGGCTCAAGGCATCTGGTGAACGGCTTAGTTCGGGGCTCCTTCCCACCCGGTGAAAGTCTAAAGGTGAAAGGCCCCTGGTGAAAGACAAAAGGTGATGGTTGGGTCCCCACGGTGAAGGTTTTTTTGCTAAAGGTGACTGATGATAGGCTGATTCCTTCTGTTGCCCTACTTGGACTGTGTGGGTGCCTTACTGGGACTGTGTGGGTGCCTTACTGGGACTGTGCGGGCTGGCTTTTCAAAAGGTGAAGGCAAAAGGTGAGAGGTTACAGGCTGACATCTATGGGATTTGGCTTAAGGGTTTCAAGGTGAAAGGTTTGTGTGATACTTTCTTCCTTTAGCCTTTTTTTTAACCTTGAGCCTCACACCTTCAACCTTTATATGCCGGTACTTATGACTGGTGGTGATCCCAGGGTGGAGGAGGTACCGATTCACTTTTGCCAATATTGAAAAGAAGTACCAGGTGCACAAACAGGATTGCAGCATGCCGAGAATAAGGTACCGTAGGAATAAGGTAACGCACCGGGAAGAAGGTACCGCACCAAACTACTTTGCTCGTTGGTACCCCTCAACCCCACAAACAACGGACGAAGGAGACATTGTAGCCCGAGGCGGCAAATCGACAGGCAGGCTCGCTCCCCCCTGGGCTCTTTGCCTGGCCGGGAGGATCGGCAAAAGGGGACGGCTTTAAGGCCACTCTATGAAGTGAAGTCTCATGTTAAATAAAACAGGATGCCGCCCTTTCCCCCTTCATCAGCTAGAGAGAAGGACCACTTCACCACTGGTCGAGAGGAGAAGGAAGTCCACCATTACACCCCGAAAAAGAAGAAAGAGACCAGTCTCCTAAGCTCTCCATAGGGTAAGGTAAGTTCCATGTTTAACTTTTCCAATTTCATAGGGTGATCCTTAGCACCCATTCTCTAAAGAAACAACCCGTTTTGAATCCATGGTGTTTGGTTGGGACAGATTTAAAAACTTCTCTCGTTTGGGGCGTTTTGCCTTAGTCACAACCTCATTTTTAGGGTTTCGATCCATCCATCGGGGCACAGAAATGGATTTTCTTGTTACTAAACTATACCCTTTTGGAACGTTTCTCTCTGGCCAGGATTCATTGGGGAGTTTGCATTGGTTACAGGAGGTCGTCATTGCCGAGAGACGCAAGTAAGTGTGCCTGGGTTATTCGCTCCCGATTCCCTAGTTTATGCCCCGATTACCTTGTTACTTTCCATGTTATACTCGCCATATCTACGTGAGAATCATATATCTACGTGAGAATCGCATCTATACGTCCTTGCCATTGTAAGAATTTGTAATCTATGCAACCTCACCTTTCACCTTTTGCCTTGAACCTTCGACAGATGCCAGGCCCAACGAGTACAACAGAGGAAGCAAGTAAACGCCTTTGAGCCGAAGAAGTGTGAGAGAAGGTGAGCGGAAGATCCAGAGTTTAGTTAGAACAGAATCACTCGCATCTATACGTTTAACTTTTCCATTTTAACAAGAAAAAAATCCATCCCACAACCATCCATATCTAAGAAATCTCTACTACATCTCTAGCTCTCCATGGGTTGAATAATGCGCCATTGAAAAAGAAAGAAAGAAATAAGAACTACTTCTAAGAGCGAGAAGAAGCTTCTTATTGTCTCCTTTTCAAATAGGAGAAGACCTAGCTGGGAAACCTAACCTTATATGCACAATCCGAAGCCGAGAGGAAGGCTGAAGCCGATAGGAAGGAGAAGAAAAGAAGTTACCCCATTGTTTAAACCAGAAGACATTGGTTGGAGTTTGGTTGGAGCAGAATAACTACTCGCCATATCTACGTTAGAATCGCATATCTCTACGTTATTTGAATTAAAAGAGAGCCGCGGAAATAGAATCCCGCCCTGGAGCAAGGAAATCGGACGTGGTGGGAAAGAGAAACTGGACCTGAGAACTGATCTCAACCTCTCTTTCTTTATGCCTGCTGATCCCGCCGCCTTACTGAACGCTCACTGATCTACGCCAACTTACCGCTTCGACCTTCCTGCTGAGCTAACCGGTCAACCACCAGTCTCATCCGCCAGTCACATTGTCAGAACATCAATAATATACGATATCGCATCGAGACGTTTACCTTGTCCATTGTAACAAGAAATAAATAATCAATTGAACCTAGAACTTGGCGGATCCACTGCCCTCGAAATCCACCTAGACCCTTGAGCCCTACCCTACAGGGAACAACTCCATCACCTACCGAACAGGATTTGCAATTTTATTGCTAATGCCCTTACTTTACTATGCACCTCAGGATCTTCGAAAGACACATGGATGGGTGAATTCCATCTAGTCTGGTATGGATTCTATTACCTCCTCTACGAACTAGAGATATAATAGTATATCTCTCTCTACTCGAAAAAGAAATAAATCTACAACAAAGATATGAACAGATGCTGTTGATGCCAAGAAAGCAAGCGGTCGCCGGTAAGGAGGTGGTCGGAGGTCCCCGATAGACAGTGGTCGAATAGAGCCGCCCGGAGGTGGTCGCCCAGAGCCAGTCGCCAGGAGGTCATTGACCCTAGACCTTGACCCTCAAACCTCGATCTCTTTCTCGACAGAACAGCAGCCCTTGACCTCCACCTACACCTCTCTTACTACCAATAAGGACCGACCACCGGCCTTTCTTCTTTCCGACTGATAGGCAAGAACCGTCTACCTAATTCATGGCTTTCATGACGGGTTTCGTAGGTTGGTTAGGTCTGGCAATTCATATCTCCCTTCCTTGAGTTCCCAGCCCTACTCTAATCCTTCCCGTTCCCTCCTTCCCCCGGAGTGGAGTCATCTTAATTGTTATCGCCAGTTAAGTTATCTTCCCCTCTTGAAGATTTATCCCAGGTTAAAAAGAGATCTTCCCCTATGAGAAGAGTCATATTAATAAGCAATGTAATTATCTTCCCTATAGAAGATTTATCCCTTATGTTCATGTTTATAGCCCCTCTCGTTATCTTCCCCGCAAATGGACTCCTCCCCCTTAGAATGGTTCCTCTCCTTACGTCTTCGAGTTCGCTCCCTCGCCCTTCTTGGGTCGGGCGAGCGCCGCTTAACGCTGCCTCACCCTTCCCTAGAGAAAAGTACCCACTCCGAAAGATTTTTCCCAGTCAGTAGATAGCCAAATCAGTATTATGTGCTGGATACAAAGCTATAAGGTCAGGTAAGTAATCACTTACCGGGTTAAAATGAGAGAGAGGTCATGCCCGGCGTTCAAATGCCATGTCAGGTCAGGTGCACCTATAGGAATCGGAACGGACCAATTGAAATGGCAGAGCCAGGTGCTCTTATTCTAAGATAGGTACGTTAAGTGACTCACCCCTCACCCTCACCAAATAAGTAACCCAAAGAAAAGGGAATCAATTCATTCTTGGGCTGGCTCGTCCCTACCTTTCCACCAGTGGTCCTATCTACCTCTCATTACACAATATATCTCTCGAGCACCCCACATCTGTCTGTGGTTTGGACACGGAATCGACGGGGCAGTTGTTACACCATTCGTGCAGGTATTTGGCCTGGCGTTAGCATCGTTACCTATCTATTTTGTTCCAATAGATGTAACCAGAGTATATTCCGCCAGTCAAATAGACGAGTGAGCCAGGTTTTTGGCTTCATGGTTGTCACTGCGAAGCTATAGTCAAGGTGCACGGGGTCTTACCGTCTAGCCGTTGGTACTCCGCATCTTCACGGAGAATTCAATTTGACTGGGTCGCGGAATTTGAACCCAGTGAATACTAGAGCCAGTGAAATAGAATAGCTCTGTTTCCAGACAGATCTGTCCATCTGTAATGGAGATCACATTGGTAGGGATATAGGCCGACACGTCTCCAGCTTTTGTTTCAATGACGGGTAACGCGGTCAAGCTACCCGCACCTGTCTGGTCCGATCGTTTAGCGGCTCTTTCTAATAGACGGGAATGTAACTTGTTCACCCGTGTCGGTTTGGGGTACGGTTAGTTCACCGGGAGGATCGCCCTCCCAATTCGAAGTTGTTTCCTTGAAGTTGAAACCCTAAGTGCGCTTTCGCATTCATTCTATTTGGTTTCCCCTATTTGATTTCAAGAACGGCTCTTGGCGTTGCAAAGAGGCTCGATCACTTCCTTTTCCACTAAGCGATTGCTTAGGGACCTTAGCGTACGATCTGGGCTGTTTCCCTCTCGACTCTGGATCTTAGCACCCAAAGTCTGTCTGTACGATTGATTAAGCCTGTACTCTTTGTTTCGTTGGGGTTGGTCAAGCTTTGGGCCACCCTAGCCCATTGAGTGCTCTACCTCGGGCCATATTATACGCACGCTTTATACGCACGCTCTACTGAAATAGATTTATAGAAAACCAGCTATATCCGATCCTCGACAAAAGGAGAGGAAGCGTCCTTACTTATCAATGCCCGGGCATCCATTCTATACTGGTTTCTAATAAAACGAACACTACTAAGGAACGGTGACTTGCGCTATGGCCTAGGCGCTCCCCTTCGTGCTTTTCGCTATTATTGGACCAGAAATAGATTCGAAGCCGATCCGTTTCATCATCGATTTCGCTTTAGCAGCTGCGCGTCTCCCTTTCTTTTATATCTCGATTCGGGCGGGTGACGCATCGCATATTCGAGATGACGCTCTTGCGATAAGAGTCAATTCGTTTTATTTACGTAATTACGCAATCTTCAAATATCGAACGGTAAGCCAGATGCTTCGCGAACCAACCATATTCCGGAGTAGTCCGGTGCATTCCGTTGCACTTCCATAACCCTCGTTAAGGGGCGCACTCCGATACCGTTGATGTCCGATAGCTTTGATAGTAATGGCTGGATTGACCACTACCTCGTCCATCGAGTATAACGGGGCAAATGATGAAAAGATGAACATCGGAATAATACTAGGAGATTCGGTATAAAGAAACTCATTTTTCCTTCTGATAAATTGGTTCTACCGGGCATTATACAGTCAGTTTTGTTGGTTCTACCAACCAGCAAACACGGGGGCTCGAACCCCCTCCCCGTTGATATCTCCCTACCTATGAGTGATTCTTTCTTATTGGTTCATCAATTTCGCAGAGCGCAGCTGCACACCTCCCTTTAGAAATAAGGTTCTCTCTCGATATGGTTTTCGGGCGGGTTACGAGAGGCGCATTACATTATATAAGATGCTATTGCACTCCAAGACTCGGTCGGTGAAATGGAAACTATTCAATATCCATATCCATGCTGCTATTACATACATAATAAGACGCTTTTTCTTCTTTTATATATAGTGATCGAAAGCGCTTGATTTCTTCCCCTCAATGAAAAATGAGAGGGAGGTTTAATCAGGACTGGGAAGAAAGGGCCTTACTGACCAACCCTGTGCTAGATCTCGTTTTGGGAGGCGGGGGCAGGATTCGAACCTGCAGTCTTCAGGTCATGGGCCTGACGAGTCGACCAATTACTCTACCCCGCTATCGCTCGTTATTCTCCTGTTATTACTAGACTAGACTATTACCATGACCCCTTAATACCTTTCAGGCAGGTCTTGATCACTGCGAAGGGACACTTGACCCTGATAGCGTCGGTAAGATCAGGACCTGATTTGAGCGAAAGGTTATACCCCAGAGAAGAGAAGAGCTAGAAGGAAGGGTTTATTATATCTTACTTACGAGCATGCATGAAAGCAGAGCTAGAAGGAAGGAATCCGTTCGCTATAGCTATAAGGGTGAGCTTCCGCGCTGCTATTATATATGTAATTACGCTTTAGCATCGTATGGGATCTCTGTTCGAATCATCGATCGTACCTTAATGGAAGAATATCGTATACAAAGAGATATCGAGATCATATTATATATGTAATTATGCTTGCCTTATGACTTGACACGATTCGTATTTCACGAACTAAAAGTTAGGGTGATTCGATCAATTCTGAAATAACGTCATTCCATATATAAAGAATGACCAACAGCACCCATATTTTATTCCCTCAATCGCATTCCTCCTATCAATCGAAGTGCCAACGGAAAAGAATATATGCCCTGAAGGTAAGTGACTCAATAATCCATCTCACTCATAAGGAAATTGATCATCCCTTATCCGTTCTGACGAGTCTGACTTGAGCCTTTTGCCTTTCAAATGAAGCCAAGCCAAGTCCCCCAGAAAGAATGAATCCTTTCCTTCCCCTTTTGCCGTAAGCCAAGCCAAGCAAAGCCAAGCCCACTGGGAGTCCGTCCTCTGCTAACCAGGAGTCTTATACCTTTTGCCTTCATCAACAGAACAGAATCACCAAGTTCATTCAACAGAAGGAATCAGCCTTTTGTCTTTTGCCCCAGCCTTTAAAACCGGGGAGGGAGGGGCTTTAAGACATTCACACAAAGCCACAAGCCTGTAACCAAGAAAGAGCCAGTCACCTGGAGCCATAAGCTTCTCATCCTATTTAGCCTCGAACCGGCCGTTCACCAGATGCCTGTAACCTCTCAACAGAAGCCGTTCATTCAACAGGCAGGGAACTCTCACCTTTTGCCTTACCTTTTTGCCAGGAGCCTATAGGCCTTACCTTTTACATTTCACCTTTGCCTGTAACCAGGGGCCTTTTACAAGGGCCAGAAGCCTTGAACCTGTAACCTTTACCCCGTACAACAAGTCCACCGCAAGGAATCATTATGTAAACTTTCACCTTTTGCCTCACCAGGTCCAACAGATGCCTCTCACCTTTAGCCTTTACCACCTCACCTAACCAATCAGATCCACTTATACCCTCACACTCACACATAGTGATATACAGATCTTGTTACTTATGTTGATAAACAATGAGGAGAGGAGCAGAGGATTCTTAGGATTCTGCCAAACAGCCGTAGGGCTTTGCTTACTTACGATAACTACACCTAGGGGCGTTAAAACCAATAGGACACAGTCACACCTCTATCTGCCTTCTCTATTGTGCTTGAGCCTAGAGCTAACTGTACACCCAGTCCTCCTATACGGCACTAGACCTGATGGGGGACTTCTCTTTTCTCGGTTATCATGTGATGGTGACCTTCTTTCTATCTCGGGTATGGTGGTTGAACGGGTATCCATTGAAGGGGGACTTCTCCTCTCCATTGAAGGGGGACATATCTATCGGCCAGCCGATGGGTTCGACCAGCTTTTCTTTTTCCCAGCTTCGTTGGGTTTTTTCGTCAAGCTTCGGTTTCAACCAGCCCCGGTTGAGCTCGTGAAACCTAACGTCTAGCCACTATCTCTAGCCACACACATGTCTAGCCCTGGTCTAGCCTAAGGTTCATAAAGCAGCTTCCTTCGTCGGGTCCTTTCTCCCAGCTTCTTTGTTAGGTTATTTCTTGTCAAGCCTCGGGTTCAACCAGCAAGCTCGAACAGGCGCCCTTGGTTCATATATCCCAGCGAGCAAGCAGCAGTCCCAGAATCCCAGCTTTTTGTACGGGGTTGGAAAGAGCCTCAAGGGGAAAGGTTCGAAGCATCTGTCCTGTTGTGAAGCGGGTAAATTGCCAGTAGCGGGCAAACATCAAGGGGGCAAGCTGTTGTAGCTATCCAACCAACCTCAAGGATAGAAGCTTCTGTCCTGATTAAGTAGGGTAATCGCCAGGGGAACACTTCATGCGGTAACATGTTCAAGGGTCAAGGGATTTTGATCATGGGGAAGGTGAACAAAGCAAGTCATAATTACTCTGAAGTTGTACTCCCGGAATATCTCACTAACTATTGGCCTCACTTACCTGACCGGTACCTGACCTCACTGGATAAGACCGTACCAGCCCAGATAAGACCGTAAGACCATACCAGACCAAATTGTATATCTATCCATGGAAGGTTATAAAGCCTTCTGTCCAGTTTAATAGGTTTAATCGGAGCCTCAGTCTAAAAGAAGTCAGTTGAAAGGGGGTTAATGTGTAATGGGAAGTAGAATGCGTATGAACTGATCTGATCTTGTTTATATTGGGCCGTTCAAGTGAAACCATTTAAGGTACCACGAAGACGAGCGACCGCCCCCCACCAGCTAAATTCAAGGGTGTTTTTTGCATAGCCTGTAGTGGCCCCGCCTTGGGCTTAACTGTCTAGTATCTGGGTCTGCCGTAGAGAACAATTTAAACTGCTCTTTCCAAGGCGAATTACCGGGTTAAATCTGCATCCACACTAACCGCAACAATTGAACTAGCCACCACCCAGCATTTCCATCGGTATAGGGACTACCAATCGGGATCAACATGGAACTGGTACCACACACGATCAAAACAAGCTCATTTCTGGGCCGTGGTAAATCGTTGACCTCCTGGCGAGGACTACCAGCTATCGGCACAGACTACTTGGCACCGACCAGAGATATTCATGCATTGAGTATTGCATCCAATGAGTATAGCTTCTTTCTGGCACTGAGAATAGCTTCCTGCATCGAATAGAGCATCATTCATGTACTTAATTAGCTGCAGTGAGAAGAGTTGTAGCACTAGAGGAGGGGCATTTAGGTGCGGAGAGGAAGGGAGTTCCCGATTCTATCTATGGTATCCAATTTGGGTTTTCTTTCTACAAGGCCTTTGCTTTCCGTCTCGGTGTATATACTGGTAGGGGGTTATCCCACTTATAAATGTTAATAAGATGTGGAATAGTACCGATGGGATAGAAGAGATGGAATGGGGATGCCCTTATAAGCTCCCCATCAAGGGAAAATCTATCTCACTATTAGTAGCTCCCAGCTATAGCAATTGTCTCCTATGGACTTACCTACTTCCAACCTTGGGTGCGTCGTCTGCCCTGATTGTCACTCGTTCTGGGGCTTCATTCCTTGACCACATTGTGGCTCTCCCCCTCTCCCTTACTTACTTAGGGGGCCGCAGCCTCCTCGGCTTCATATTATTTTTATCCCTCCTTTCCAGCTGGCTTCAGCCTGTCTGCCTTCTCGCGTGCTCCTTTCCTTCTCCTTGTTGTCCCTTGCTTGTATGCGTGCGTCTTTCCTTCCTTTTCTCTTTTTTATTACTTCTCTCGGGTCTGTGATGAAGGTGACTCAGGTATGCATCGATGGGGACCTTATCCTTCGGGTCTGTTGAACGGGGGTATGGTGAACGCATTATATCTCGGTAGATGCGGGCTGTCATTCGTCCGTGGGACCACCTATCTCGAAGGATGTGGGCTATCAATCAATAAATCAAAACTATAAAGCATCGGCCACCTCCCTTCCCTATCGGGACCACTGGCTGCTATCGGTGACCACCTATCTCGGTAGATGCTTCCTGTGCCCGGCGGTAATGCCTATTCCGGAAGATGGGGCAGTATTTGTTGGGAACGCTTCTCTTATAAGATGGACCAGTTTTTCATTTTGCATTATATATGTATTATACACCAGTTGTCTCGGCAACATTCCGAAATAGGTGATCGGAAACTAACCATAAGCCATCGAATGCATAAACTTTGGCATTTAAAGTAATACGTACAGGTATCCCCATTGGCTCGATCAGCAGTAGTAAGTTGCTCCCCGTCCATTTATCTAAGGGGTGGTGGGAGTACTTAAGTAAGGTCCCCTTAAAAAAGCAAAAATAAAAATAAGGTAGAAACCCCTCCTCCGCCCTTTTTCCCTAGACCCTAGAACCTTGAACTTGACCCTTGACCCTGGACATACACCTCACTTACCAATACGAAACATAGGTTACTCAATTTGATTCATTATGTTTGGATAATTTCATATATAATGAAGCAAGTTACCGCAAAGAAGCCTTATTCAAATGGATACGCTTATGGATGGCTACCATCTTCAGCAATACCGTCGGAGACAGGAAATAAGTTCGGGTAGACCAGATATCACAAAAGCTTCTCATTCAACATTTTAGTATAATAATATTACCTTTTTCTCGGAGGTCCGGGGAATCAAAGTGAAACACGAAGTGATAATATGTTACTAGCTCTAAAGACTGCCTTAAGCCGGCACTTTTGACTACTTGCTTTAGTCTTAAGCAGTAAGTTCCATTAGTTGTTCCATATTCCAACTCTAACTACTGCAGGTCGAACCAATAGAACCATAATATCAGGTAGAAGTTGCCTGCGCCCGGTGGTAACGCCTTTCTCGGAATCTGGGTCAGTTGGGAACGCGCCTCTCCAGAAGAATCCGTCTTTGCCCCCACCTTCCTGGCCAGCCAAATCAGAAGACTGATCAGTGTTTAGAAAATCTGATCAATCAATGCCTTCCTTCCCGTCGACATGTCTGCCTGTTGTCCGCCATCCTCCTTTCTTTTGTGCGCCCCTCTGGGAAGCCTAATCAGTTTCCTTTGGCCGCTCCTTCCCGGCCAGCCTCAAATGATATACAGCGAGGGTCAATGGGGGTCTCCTCTTGGCTTACGGGTACTGAGGGGTGGGTACTGATCGACTATCAGCGGACAGGCAGTGACCATGTGAGAATGGCTTTCGGGTAAAAGCTATGGGGAATTGTGACCTCCTTACTGGGAATGACCTCCTGTGAATGAGTTTCTCTCGGCATCCATCCTGTAAATTCGCCTTTCTCTGTGGCGACCTAGTGGGAATGACCAGTGGGGAATGATGGGCTATTGGTTCACATACATCAAAGAATCCATCCAAGTTGTAAAGTTCTTCCTTTGTATCCAGCAGCCAGGGATAACAAGATCGAGAAGGCAAGATACCACCTTTGGCAAGGAACAACAAGTTCGATCAATCCACTAGGTAAACGACATGAAAGGGCTTCAGTAAGAATAAAATCCATTTAGGTGCCCCGATGAGTAAGTAGTTGTGGTTTTCATCGAACCCATAAAAATGAGGAGCGGAGCGGGCAAAAAGCCAAATGAAATTTTTTTTTAATTCTGTTCCAACTCAACTTCTTGCCTGGTGAATGCGTTACCTTATTCCTGCGGTACTTCTTCAAGGGGGGCGCTATTGATATAGAGCGATCAAAAACGCAAAGGGGTGGGGGTGGTTATCTCTCTACAGCTAAGTGTAACGGGTAGGTGGTTCTCTATCTATCTGTGTAAAACCCCAAAAGCAAATCAGTATTCCTTCATCCGGTAACGCCCCTAACCAATCTGTAGTCCATCGATCAATTGATAACTCGATTGTTTCACCCCACCCCAGCAAGAATAGAGAAGAGAGACTATCAATCGATAGACGGACAGGTTTCAATAGAGAGATCTCAGGAGGGCAGGTAGCGAGATAGAAGAGATCAGGGGGTAAAGATAGATAGACGGGCAAGAAGATCGATCCGGGTTTCAATCAGGTCTCCGGTTCGGTCGCAAGGTCGATGAAGGCAGTGAGTATGCTACTAAACATTGCCAATGCATGAGTAGCTGCAGTGACTGGCACTGACAAGAGCTTCTAGCAATGAGACTGAAAATGCCAAGCTGCACCTTATAGCTCTGATTGACAACTGTACATGACTAGCGACTATGACTCTTGGATCGAGTATCAGCATCGAATAGCCGCATCGACTGTTTCTTGGATCGACACCTGGATTGACGCCTGGCATCGACTGCATTGAGTACCGGCATCTGCACCTGTCTCTCGTCGACCGCTGTCTCTCGTCGACCACGGGCTTTGACCTCCTGTCTATAATCGACTATTGGCTGAGCAACTTACGAAGAGAAAGGGGAAGTAAAGGGTAGGCTGGCAAGGTGAGGTCGGAGGGTAAGTATAGGTTCATTCATAGGCAGCATGTCCTAGGGTGAAGGATGGCTGAGGCAGAGGTGTCAAAGGATAGTAGTAGTCCCACCAAGAGGTCTGATTCTTAGGTTACCAAGGCTAGTCCACCCAAGGCTGAGTGCATTGCATAGGCTGGAGGGTCTAGGGATGAGGTTACAAAGGCTAGTCCAAAGTCTGTAGGGGTGAGTTTACTAAGAAAAGCTGAGTTTCAGGCATTTTCAAAGGAGTCCCAAGGTGCGAAGCAGGCAGTTCCAAAGTCTGATTTCCAAAGGCTATTCCCACCCGAGTAGGAGGTCTGAGGCATAGGTTTCCCAAGGAGGAGGTTAAGGTCCCCCCAAGGAGGAGGGCAGAGGCAGGTTATAGAGTCTAGCCATAGGTTGACTTAAAGCTGGATTGACTGGATTGCTAGTGGCGTACCGTAAACTGTTAGCAGTAAGCCTCCGCCGTAAGCAACTATCTTCTATCTATCCCCCCGTAATCGTTTTAGGGGGACCCTCCATCATACAGAGGTCTGTAGCGGACAACAAAAGCGGACAACAGCGGGAATCATACGGACTTAATACGGACTTCCTAAAGCGTACTTAAAGCGGAAAGAAAGCATACAACAGGAAGCGGCCATCATACGGACTGAAAGCGTACTTACTGAATGCTCACATAAAGTTAACAGAGTGGTTCATGGTCGAGGGGGAATGCGGATCTAGAGAAAGCGAACTGAAAGGGAAAGGCAAGGTTTGGTCAGAGGCATAGGTTTCAAAGTCTATTCCCACCCCACCAAAAGGCTGTAGGTCAGAGGCATAGTTTCCAAAGGCTGAGTGTAAGGTCCCAAGGCGGAGGTCTAATGATGGGTTACCAGGGATAGTCCCACCAAAGTATGATTTCCCAAGGCTGTTCCCAAGGCGGGAGGGTGGAGGCTGTAGGATGTAGGTATGAGTTTAAAAAGGATAGTCCCAATGATAGATTATATCTGTGAATATTCCACGCGCCGTGCATAATCACCACCTCACACACAACGACTCGTTAACATGGGCGACATCACTTCTGCGGGAAGGCAAGGTTCAATCATAAGGCAAGCGGTAGCGACCATAATCCCGAATTTAACCTCATAATTGAGTAACCTCATTATTATTGTACATAAAGGATCGTACCTGCATTGTGTAACCAAAAAAGTACCCTAATAGTGTATGAGGCACGGATTTATATGAAGTTATATTTATAAATTATACGTCTTGTCTACGCCTTTTCCAAGTGGGAAATTATATACTTAAAAGTGGCCTATCCCATCCAGGACTCAATACGCCAGCCAGCCCAGCTAGCCCAGCTAGCCCACCTGCCTACTACCAAGCTTTGTTAAACCTTCCTAATAATACCTTTACTGCTTCGCTCGAATAATATGACCCACCTTACCATATTGGGGGGGACAGCCAACCCCGGGCACCTAAGGCGGGCAAGCACTTTCCCTTTCCCGAAAGGCACTTTCCCGCCCGACACGAAAGAAAGCTGCGTTTCAACCCTTTTACCCGTACCTCGCGGGCCCACCAACACTTGGTTTTATTGCCGCAAGCCCCTTATGGGAACAATCATTAGTTACCACATCCCCTTTACTCTCTGCCGGTTTCGGGGCGCCAACTAAATGAACTTGATCCTTTCACCGGGCGGGGAACTATATCACTCCAGGGAAGGGACCCGGATTGCCTTCACACTGCATAACTCTTTATATGATATATACCACCTGCTTTACTTATTAGATCGATCTTATGTACACTTTGGTAGGCAGACACTTTGAACATCACTATTAATTGAACATCGCTATTAATATGCGGTTTTTATCAACCAACATATGTATCCGTCTCGTTCGTGAAGGGCGCCTCGCCTCTCATCAGGGGAGGACGGCATGAGGATTACCTGATCCCTCGCTAAAGCAACTCGACAGACACAGCAAGGGAGGGGCTCGAGAGTCCCACACCCAGGGGGAGGCGCATCGATTTTGAAATAAGGTAAAGCGTAATTTGCACCTACTTAGACCCAAAGTCTACGTCAGATGTCCTACCGCGTCCCGATCATAGAATGTATACAGTGGTTCGCTTCTAGCCTGACAGGCCAACCTCACCTGTTCTTCCCAACCTAATTACTGGGTTCATACACGCCCTTGATAACTGCTCTATAACTGTCCCATCGAAATAGCAGGAATCGGAGTTCTCTCCTACCCCACTTGGATATAAAGGAGTTATGATAGGTGTGTCAACCTTGTCAGTAGGCCTTGACTCACCTTCCTTCGGGCGCACTGCCTACCTTACTCTGAAATGCCTCTGATGAGCTATGGAGTCAAAGCATGGTTCACCTTCGAATGTATTGATTGGGGTGAACCTTTGGGAACGAGCGAGCTTTGTAAGATGCTTAATTGATTAATTCCTCCAGCTTTCATTTAGTATTGGTTGAAAAGGCCAGCGATCAAAAACCCAGCCTAATTTATTTGGCTACGAGATAGAAGGCGCCTACTGCACTGTCCGAACGAAGGAACGAGTTGGTAAGTCCGATCATTCATGGAAGTCATTGGTCCATTACACTCAGCTACGGTTTGTTCCGAACAGCCATCACACAAACAAGGTGTACATACAAATCGAACGAACGGAACGACTTCTAAAAAAGGCTCCACTACGCTCTGCCACTCATTGCAACCTGTAAGCCAAACATTACACTGGGATCCGATTCAAACCTAGCTTATAGATGATGCACCCATTGCTATTGCTCTTCGATTGTGAAATTTATCACCCAAAATGATGATTCCAACCACTCGATTCATATATAAATGCGTCAATTGCGTATCTATACGATGCATTATTCTGCTGGTTATACTCATTATTCCATACCAATTCATACTAACTTAGTGTCTTTCTCAACCTGGGTATGCTATTATAACTACTGCTGGATATGCTGCTTTAAGTTATGCTGCTACCGGCTGCTGGCTGCTACTTCAACGGGCTAACTACTGGCATTGCTACTGGCTCTCAATCTCGATCTCCTTTTGGGGGATATGGAACTGGAGAAACTGTTTGCTGTTAGATAGGGGAAGCTAGAACTAACTCAGATACTGGCAGTGAATAAACTGAATCAACAATGATAAATCCCTTTGCTTCTGGCTTTGCACCTATATATATGCATCTGGATCCGCTGCTGGGATCTGTCCTTCGAGCTTTAACTCGATATCGATCTGGTAATGATGCTGCAGGCTCAAATGAGAAATGCACAGATTACTTCTGAATTAAAAAGCTGCATCAAGTTATTAAATTACTATAGTGCAAGAGCACCATTTTGATCTCGATATTCCCGTAGACCAATTCGTTATATTCCGGTAATAAATTGAATTCCCCACTTCGTCCCTGAAGCAAGAGATAAAAGCCATGCCGGTCTGGTTGATCCCAAGCCATCGAACCCAAGCGATCGATTCATTTCATAATGCCCTCCGCCTTCATACACCGGTTCCTTCCTTCAAAGCGCCCCTCCCTGTTCCAAATGTATTTATCCCGGTCAAACTCCCTCTCTTCCCTTGAGGATGTGTCCAGAAGCGCTGAACCCGGCTGGCCTCTTTCTTCTCAACACGTTTGTTTAGCGATAATTCATCCCTCCCTGCAGCAGCCTTTCTTTCAATGTCCCCACCCACATCGATAAGGGTACGGTCCCCACTCCCAAATGGTTCCTTCGAAGCGGCTTCGCACCTCGTCCAATTGATCAAGCAATAAGGAATACGACCAGCCCGATGCCATCCAGCAATCGATCATGGGGGAGGAGCAAGGGGCTATGGGAGGTCAAAACCGATTATATTTACATTTTAGCTCCCTGGAAACGCTCTTTTTTTACCTAATATGAAGAGTAGGTAAATCCCATAAGGTGAAGGCAAGTAAGCATCATTATTGCATGCATTCCAAATCCCATTGTTCTGTACGTGGAACCAACCCCCGTAGGGTACCTCTCTTGGATCTGGCATTGAGTTTCTGACTGTCTGGCTAGGACGAGTGGCTATGATTAGCGCCAATGAGCACTGAGTAGCTACACTGACTGCCTAGAGTTCTAGCTGCACTGACCAGAGCTTCATTCGTTCATTCATTAATGCGCACCCCGGGTTCATCAACTGACAAGAGGTTCTAGGAATGACTGTATCCAGTTGTTTAATATCCAGTTGTTTAATATCCAGTTGTTGATCCACCTGCATTTCTCTTGTCGATCGATTCTACGAGCCCTTTTGGATCTCCTTCGGAGCAATTTAGGAGGGAAAGTTCTCCGAACAATATATTGGCCCTATCAGCATCGATCATTTTTATTGATTGAGAGTGTTTACTGCCTGGCCTGCCTTCTCTCTAACTCAACAGCCACGCAATGCAGCGGATGGCGTCCAAGCACTTATATTGAGGTCGTCCCCGATTCTATCTCTACCGACCGGCTAGACAATGGCTAGACGTGTGTGTGGCTAGATAGAGTTGGCTAGAACACGTGGCTAGACGTTAGGCTTTACGAAATCACTCGAGAGCTGGTTGAAAACGAGACTTGACGAACTAACACTGGCTCAATGTCTTCAGGTGGGAACATGGGAACTCACATAGAAGCCGTTCATCACTCACTGCACAAAGCCCTTCACAGAAAGCTGTTCACAGAAGCCATTACAGCACACATAGAAGCGATGTCCCAGAATCCATCCGTGTCACAACCTGCACTAAGCCATCAAAACAATTTCCTCGTCTTCACGTGGGGGCAGAGACCACAGAGGCGCAAAAGGCACAGGACACAGATCAAGATCCAGGGATGATTGGAACCGAGCACGGATCTCTGCTCAGCAAGCATTGCACCAGTCATTCAGCGGATCAGCTCAGCAAGCATTTCAAGTAACTCCCTGGGTTAAGCAAGCCTTTCACCAGAAACTCTTTATTCAGTTCAGCCGGTATCTAGTAACTAAGCCAGCCAGCACCGAGACCGACACTAAGCAAGTATCGAGCCAGACACCAAGACAACAAGTAAGCAACCAAACATACACTCCGCACCGAGCTAAGAAAAGCATCTCACCCAAACCCAACAAGCCCAACTCACAACAGAGAACACCACCTGCAGTCAATATATACAGCACCCGGCACTTTGTAATATGGAATTTTTATTACCTGAGAGAACTGCTTCCGGGGCTACCTCTGTCATTGGTGGTTATGGGTCATCTCCTATAACTAGATCCGTATCGGCATCTCGATCTCGAACTATAGGATCTTAACCTGCCCCCTGGAATATTGTGCTTATACCTGTAGAGAGACTCGTTTCGTTCTGTGCATGCTCCTACCTTTGCCCCTGCTTCTAGGTCAGTTGCATTTTGGGGACGAGGTAGTAGCTATTTCAATTGCTATTGATTTGGATCTATTACTGGTTTAAGGTCAACTAATGCTATATACTAATGCTATATATGGAATGGATCTTTTTCTACACCTGGGTAAGTAACTAAATTCCCCGTCCTACTAACTTCTGAGTCAATGAAGTCAACCGGTTCTTTCTCTGCGGGGTGAACTTCACTTGGTCCTTAAGCTCCTACCTTTCCCATTGCACCCGCCTCTGCTCCCATTGCCTCTGGTTCTAGGTAAATAGGATCAACGGGTTCTTACTCAAACCAGTTTAGTCAGTTAACTGTCCCTTCATCAGGAGGTTATGCATTTATATCTGTCTTTTATCAAATTTGGCGGTTGAAGGAGCTATATTCCCAACATCCCCTCCCCAGTTGAACCAGCCTTATTCCCAGGATCAAAAGTCCCAGCCCAAGCATCACCAGCTCCATAAGCTGTTGTTGAAGGAGCACCAATTGAACGAGCATAATTACCGGAAAAAGCATTATTTGAACCAGTTGAACCGGTTTCCTCATTCCCAGGATCATTTCCATAAGAAGAAGGAGCATTACGACCAACAACATCCCCAGGAGCATTTGAATAGGCAGAACCAGCATAAGCATAAGTTGAAATAGTATTCCCAGTCTCAGTTCCAGCGGCATAAGAACCAGCAGTGGAAAGCGCTATTTGGGCATATTCCTAGCATCATAATTCCTAACAGTGTTGTTCCCAGCATCAGTTGAAGGGGCATAACCAGTACCAGTTTAATTACCATCATAATAAACGACCCGTAGGGGGCTCACCTGAGGTACGAGGGTGAGGGGATTTCCAGCCTCATTATGACCAAGAATAGCATCCCCAGGAGCAATAAACTAAGCATAAGCGGAACCAACATTATTCCCAGATTCATTTGAATCAGAAGTTAAAGGAACGGCATTATCAGGAGGAGAGGAGCAAAAGTATTCCCAGTTGAACCAGGATCATTTCCAATAGCATTTCTAGAATCCCATCATCAGCAGTTGAACGAGCAGAACCGGAAGTTGTTCCATCAGCACTACGACCAGCCAGTATAATGAGCACCTGCAGCATAAAGAACAGCAGTCTAAGCATAATTCCCGACAGCGGCAGTTGAACTTCATCCCCAGTAGCAGTTCCAAGAGCATTTAAAGCAGCAGTAGTCACGGTATTTCCGGCATCACCTGTAGTCGAACCGACATCAATTGAATCTGGAGCCGCCCGAGCATTAGCAGCATCCCCCATAAGCACCAATCGAACCAACATAAAATATGCATAAGTTAGGATTTCCAGGATCAGTTCCAATATAATTTCAATCAGTCCCATCAGAACCAAAAAGCCCCTCTCTCTCGGAAGCCTGATCAGCCGCCCGCCCTTGGCCGCACCTTCCTTTCCCGGCCAGCCTCATCAGAAGACTAATAAGCATCGATCAATAATTCACTCCCTATCAATCCAGGCCTTGTAGCACCTCCCCCGGAATATGGCTGGTGCGGATTGAATGTAAAGTGTACAGAAAGCGGACTGCGAATTGAACTGAATGGGGGAATTCGTCCTGTGCTTTCCTAGGTGATTTGTACTTGGCAGGTGTCGTTGGGCTGTGAATTGTCTGTCCACCCGTCCGTCCGTTGGACCGCGCCTATGGTAAGATGTGGCGGCAATTTTAAAGTTTGGAGTGTGCAGTAGGGGAGGGGGAGTTAGGCCTTATCTGTGGATGTACCCTCATATCGGGGAGATGTGCTCTCCTTCCTTATCGGGCCGTGAGAAGGGTATGAGTATAGAGCTGGAAATTCAGGGGTTTTTAGGGGTTCCTTGAGTTGGGCTACTTATCGGGCCGTGAGATGCAGAATGAAGGGGACGTTAGATTGGGGTTTATTGTGACGATATATAAGATCAAGTAGAAAGAGAGCTAATAAGTATGTTAGCTGGGGAGATGTTTCCTGTGCCCGGTGGGAGCGCTTTTCTATTTTCTGGTGGGAAGTTGGCTCTTTATTTTCTGGTGGGGAACATGGGTGATATGGGCGTGATGTTATTCACTGGTATAGATCAGGTTAGTTAAATGTTGGCACGAACGATACAGGATAGATTAAGTTTTCCATCACAAGCGCGAGAGATTCTATTTCCCAAGTTGTTACCTACAATAAATCAATTGCCATCGTAGACCCGTGTGTAGTTCATATCTAGTGCCGTACTGCCGTACCGTGACCTACTGTGCCGGGTTTGCACATACGCCACTAACATAATCCAAGCCGTTCACTCACTTCACATAGTTTATTCACCAGGATCTTGTTTTCCTTCCTGGGATGACCAGATCAAGGAGGGTTGGTGCCCCATAGGAATGAACTGAATAACTATTTACTAAAGATTGCAACTCTATCATCGGTCTTAAGGACTGCAACTCTATTGGTACGGGAGTTATTGCAACTATGGGTAACTTACTGTTACTTCTCTCTCGGGTCTGAACTGAATGGGGTATACTTTGAACGGATATGGCATGAACTGAACGGGTATGTCCTGTATGACAATTTGAGTTAGAGTATCGAGGTATAGTTCGAGTAGTTCGTATCGGTAGAGCTATAGGGTATAGAGAGTTTTAGCTAGAGTGTAGAGGTATGGCTGCTATGGCAAGGTCTACAGGTTAGGTCTCCAGACTATTATTAATATGTCTGCCTGTGGGACGCCTATTTGGTAAGATGTTGCCTGTTGCCAGTGGGAACGTCTCGTAAGATGGGGACGGAGTTCAGTGGTAGTGCCTATTTCGTAAGATTTGGCAGTTGTTGGTGGGAACGCTATTCTCTGAATCTGTTTATTTTATTGGTGGGAGCGCTTTTCTAGGGGAATCTGGGACTACGCCTCTCTCGGAAGATGGATCAGTTGGGAACGCCCTTCTCCAGAAGACTAATCAGTTTAGAAAATCCAATCAAATAAGTTCAATTGATCAATGCCTCTCCCGGGATACGTCTGCTCCTGCACGCATCCACGCCACTCATATGTCCAAAACCCTTGGCTTTCGTGCCCAATGGGAGATAATCGGTACGAGTCCCACCCTCCATCAATCCAGGACCAGTCTACTCTAACGAGGATTTACCGTACTGAATGAGCAAGCATATACACAGCTCTTCCCAAAGACCAGGTGGCACACTAGATACAAGAGTTAATGCCTTCATGTTTTGGAAAATGATGGAGCACTATCAATTTCTATCTCCCACATCTGTCCGCTCAGTAAGGCTGGGCAGTTCTATATTCATTTTCAACCCTGCCTCATCCATACTATATTCTTACCTCCTCGTCTGGTGCCCCAAACAGACCGCATCTAGCCCAAACCACCATAGGCTGTCGTTTATCCGGTGGACCAACCACCTACTCACTCCCACATCTGTAGGCCGCCCGTCCATCAATGGATTAATAAGTCAATTAATCATTGGTATACTCGCCACTGTGCGGGATGATGGGTGAACTGATTAACTCAGCAGGGAGGGTGCCAGGGTGGGCTGTTCCGTGAGGTGCCAAGGCCTTGTAGGTCTAGATTGAATCGATCGGAAGGTCGAGGGTATAGTTCTATGGTTCCATGACAACCTGCTGGTAATGATACTTATGATTGTCTCTCGGCTATGACTGTTTGCCCAACTGCGCTCAGGACCCAAGCCGAGCTATAACCACCAACTGGCTTACAATGATCAGCTATCGAATCGGCTATAAACAATGCCCACCTCCTCCCTGTGTAAACCAACTATGCCAAACTGGGACTGATCTTTGCTATAATGCCTTGCTAGAAACAAAATACTAAACCCAGACTTTGAAAAGCTTTATCTAATTGTCCAGTTTTGCATAGTCATTTTTACTTTTTCTGGGCTCGATAGACCTACCCTGGAAATCCGGAGACCCAAAGTAGTGTCATGTTTGTTGGCAGAGTGCATTCCATAGAAATACATAGCTTACGGGAAAGAAGATGAGAGTCTCTATTTGGGCTGTCGTTGTGGGGTTATGTAAATAACTAGTCCAGTAAGCCCCCTAGAGACTAAAAGTGCATTGTAGATTAAACGCATTAGTGCTTAAGAGTCCCGTCCATAGCATTAGGTCTCTATCTTACTTGCCTTAGTTAGGTTGTTTCTTCCCAGCCAGCCCCTTGAGGTTAGTTAGTTATAGAATCCCAGAGCTCCAGGCGCTTAGTTGTTGTTTCTTTTCCCAAACATAGCAACAAAGATAGAGTAGTTGAGCCCCGGTAGTTAGTTTGTTCTTCTCCCCTAGAGGCCTATGTTGGTGAGTTAGTTCTTCCCCAGAGCATACCCCAGCAGAGAGGTTGTTTTGATTACCTTACCACCCAGAGGCAAGTATAGTTAGTTAGACTCTCCAGAGCGACATTGAGGCTATTTAGTGCTCCCAGGAGATGCGAGTTAGTTTTTCTCCCAGTCCGTCCCCTTGAGGCTATTGGTTCTTCCCCAGAGCCCAGATATCCCAGTTGAGGCTAGTTAGTTGTTGTGATTCCCCAGAGGCAAGTGTATAGTTAGTTCTCATCCCCATAGCAAAGAGAGAGTCTTCCCAGTGTGTGGAGTCCCAGTGTGTGAAAGAAGAAGAGTCCCCAGTGTGTAGTGTGGAGTCCCGTCCCAGTCATTTCCTAGATAGTTAATATTTTTATCCCCAGAGCCCAGACATACCATTTGAGGCTAGTTAGTTCTCTCTATTCATGATTATCCAGCCTAAGATGCGAGGTTGTTCCCATCTCTTCCAATTCTTCATAATATGCAAGTATCACCTGTCTCCACCGAAAGCTACCCCATCACCGACACCTCTGACATAACCTACATGTCCGACACCTCCGACAACAACGCTTCCCTCAATCAATCACTCCATCGATCAATCAATCCTTCAATCAATTCAGTCTGGCTTTGTCAATCACTCAATGGCTCAATCAATGCTTCGTGAGGGCATGTAAGGCTTCCTGAAAGCGTGGGATCATACCAAAGCATGGTGGTGTCCTGCTACGCCCCAGCTGGACATTTCATTACTACTTTAGGTCTCAGAACATAATCGTATCCTTACAGTTTGAACCCAGCCATGTTTGGGAAGCCATCATACCCTTACCCTGACAACTAACTGGTTTCACAAGCTTTAATGCTGACCCTTCCCTTTGTGCCAGACCCCTTAATTGGGAAAGGCTTGCTTGAGTGGATGGAGTGGGCAGAACATCACTATTTAATTTACCCAACTTACCTTAAACTTATGCGCATGCTATCCACTTGGCGTCAACCCTTGATGGATTATATACTGGCTCACCTAACAGAACTGAACTTAGATATTGGATGCGCTTGCTTGGGCACTTTCAACTTCACTATTGCCACCTACTTTACAGATTTTCTCTTAGATGGACTGGCTTCCATAAAGTATTTACAGATCTTGAATCACACTTACTGAAAGCACAGATTCGTTGGTACCACTATGACCTATTGGTTCCGGCCGAGCGAGCCCATACGATCCAGTAATTTGAACCCACTACATTATAGGAAGAGACCTGCCTGCCTTTCAGTTCATGCCTGCCCACCTTCTACCACCTGAAGACCTAGACACCCGCTTCTAACTAGAACACCTTTATGGAATCGCTGCTTCATGGCTACTGCACTAGACTCTTATCGGGACGGGATGAACCTGGCCGGATACTTGTTGTTAGGAAGGAATTATTACTGCATTGCTATCCATCCACCCGCCTTGCCATGTAAGCAATCGTGCATGGGGAGCTAGGGTAGCTACTACAAAAGGGTCCTCGTTGAATCGATCATCCAGCCGTGTCTAATAAGTTATGGCTGGCTTTCCTAAATAAAATAGGGCAGTTAAAATGATCCCACCACACCAACAGAGCTAGCTGCCCAACTATTCGCATGGGGGAATGATAATCCGTGCTATCCATAAATAAATCACATGGGTAACAAGAGGTTTGACCTTTAGCAGATATCGTGGAACTGCCAGATGGCTTGGATGGATGGATTGGTGGGAGGGATGTGTGAGTAGCCCATACATAGGGTAGGGTGGGTGGTTGACCTTTAGCTGCTGATATCGTTTTACTACCGGATCAAATGGCTTGCTTGGGATTCTTTGGTTGGTCCATCAGAGCCACCTCGTTGAATTGACAGGCTTCGCACTGTAGGATAGGAGACATATTTAGTCCTGTACAACCTATTACCTTAGATTATAAGCACCCCGGATGGGAGGGGATGGATAGGATAGGTTGAATGAGTAGACCGTTGGGTGGGTTTACCTTTGAGCTAATGCTTATATCGTGGAACTGCTGACCGGATTCACTCAAGCCAGAACTGATGAGACGGGGCTGAATGGGTCCCTTACCTTGAGACCTAGAAACGTCACTCACTTTCTGCCATATGCCTTATATTAGTGTAGTGGGGCTTTTTCCCTTACCTTTCCCTTACTACCCACACGTTTAACCAGAACTACGTATTCACCTATAGGCCTAGGCCCTATACTACGGCTTTTCTTAATGAAAGCGCTTAGGCAAGTACGTACGGTATCGCTATTAACCCGAGCAGATTTATGAATGGCTTGGCAAGCATTATACCGCCCCTCTTTACCTTATCTCTTTATTAACTTCTGTGTTTCCTAACCTTGCTCGCAAACCGTGCTGCTCGCTCTGGACGCACCCTTCCCACATATGGCTGCTACTTTCGATATTACTTAATAGGGTTTGATTCCTTCATGGGGCCGTTATAACCTTCCAAACCTTCTTTCCGGGATGACTTTACAACGGGCGACCTGTCCGGTATGATCTGCCCCAATCTGGTATGACCTGACCTTCCGAACCTGAGCTTTCGAACTTGCCAATCTTGATGACCTCTCTACAGGCCCTTACACTCAGGGGTTCTACCATCCAGGGGCTTAGGACCGTACAATTCAGAACGACCTAACCCACCTCACGACCGGTACGCACGATTCGAGTAATGGGATCAAGGAAGGGGGCGCTCACTCAAGCTTCACAATCCATTCAGAAACAATGGGGGGTTTACTAGTAGGAAGGAGGAAGCCTATGCTTATTATGGAAGTCCATCGTTAGACCGGGCATCATCATATATTATTAATACGTACTACTAAGCATGTATGAATCGTTCCGAGACTTTCATTATTATATATGACATTTCGTTCTACTCCATTCGTTCAAAGAGTCCCACGCACGGGGTATCCTCCTCTTCAGCGAGCCTTGTACGAACGGGGAATGGGATTTATTACGTATGGCTTAACTCTATATTTTTATATTATGATATGACGACTCCATACGCGTTCTTCAGGCAGCAATGGTAGTACAAACCAAAGCAGATAGAACTCATGGCCCAAGGGTATTTGGTACTATTAAGCTCCCTTAACCTGGTATTGTTACAACTCTTCTATAATGAATGGCTAGTAGTATAGAGTGTATCCTACCTATATGGCTTATTTGGCCTGGGATTGGTACCGTGTAGAATCTGGTCAACACATAGGTCAAATACAGGTCTATGCTCACCCCAACGCTTTATTGAGGCTTTGGAGTTCGCTCGCCTTCTTTGCCCGTGGGTTTCCCTTATTCTCACTCGTGCTTGCTTTGGAAGGGGTATTCATTCTAAACAAAACATATATTGGGCTATAGGATGATATGCACCAGTCAACCCATAATCGCCTAAAGTACCTCTCCCCAGGCTCAAAACTCATGGTTCTTACACATAATATTTAATATATATTGGAGTGGTACTACCAGTCAAATAGTTTTGTTGTATCGCATAAATCGGACTACGTTGATCGATTAGGTAAAGCCCTACGTACCTCAGTTTTACCTTCTTTCTCACTCGTGCTTGAAGAGAGACACACGTCTAGCCAAAAGCCAGCGGTGTATCCCACTATGCCTGGTTGTTCAAAGGGGGTATAGGTTTAGAACGACTATGCTTTGTATGTCAGTCCATTTAAAAAGGAGGAGATACACCAAATGTAAGTCACTCCGGGTAGGCTCACTACGATCCAGTACCACTTGAAACTAACGTGCGTTCAATAAACAAAGAGGGAGATTAGTACACCGTACCAACTAGTCACTATGGGGGGGGGTAGAGGGCTCCACTAGGTCTTTCTTATTGGTACCACTACTTTTGGACTACGAATATGGCGCAATGGGGTCCCCATCCATCATACCGGGCTATGTAACAGGACACCAGGACCTCTATTCTGTCTAAACATATATGTTACAACTCCAACTAGGAATATCGAAGGCAAGAGCAGGAGGTAATACACACACCACTGGATACCACTGCCTTACCCTTACACGCCTTATCTTACTTTTGCTTTTATATACGTAATAAGGTACTTATTGGGTGGGATGGAGTTTGGGTAGGCCAGGCGTCAATACGAAGACCGGGATCACTACTCAATATAAGAGGTTTTCAATCTAGTGGAGTCTTAAACTAACGCTCGTCTAGGCTTGGATGGGCATGCTGGTCGTCATAATGATGGCTGGAAGCAGATTGAGCAGTCAAACAGCCAATTGAGTATTTCTCTGGTTAGACCACACACAATAAAGACCAGGCTTAGTGGGGCGGGGTATGGCCTTACTCGCCACACCTATTACCGTAACCTTAAGATCATACCTGCGCTCTGGTGTTGTTATGCCTTACTCTCGTCCACCACGTAGATAGATCTTATAGGTAAGGATAAACAAACAAGGATCAACTAGGGAATGGGGAATGTATTAGACCCGGCAGCAATACCAGCCCAGTGGCATCAGTAGTGGAATAAGCAGCCCCAGTTGAACCCGCCTCAGTTCCCCATTACCAAGCTCATTTTCATAACAAGCATAAGAACTAGTTTCCAGGAGCACCAGATAAGGAGGATACCCCCATAATCTTTCGTATAGCTCCTTTACCATGTACCTAACCTAACCACCCTCTATAGCAATATAATAGTCTCTCAATTTGTTAGTAGTGGTAAAGGTTCCTAAGCCACGTCCACCAATTCAACAGCCTTCAACACAAAGTTCACAAGCCAACAGATAGAAGCTTTGAGACTTAAGCCATACAGATAAGGTTGAACAAGTATTTGCCTCATTGGGAGCAGTACCAGAATCAGTTCCATCAGCAGTTTAATCAACAGCATCTCCATAAGCAGTGAAACCATAGGCCCAGCATAATCAGCTTCATTCCCAGCATCATTATTATTCTCAGCTGCACCAGTTGAAAGTGTCAGGGGCAGCCCATAAGCATCGGTTGAACCATTCCCGGCAGCAGTCTAATCATCAGTTGAAGGATTTCCAGGGATATAATCAGTATTCCCAGGCCTAGCAGCAGCACTACTCTCAGCAGTTCCATCAGCATTTGAACCAGCATAAGCGAAGCAGAAGGATAGCTCCATCAGCACCAGTTGAAAGAGCATAATTCCAAGTTTAAGAAGCACGAAATGAACTAGCCTCATTCCTGGCAGCACCAGTTTGATCAGCTTGCCCAGCAGCGAAAGGAGATAATTCTTCCCGGGCTTATCCAGCACCACCAGTAGCAGTGGTTTAAGCACCAGTAGCACCAACAGTAGCAGAGCCTAAAACTAGGGATCGAGATCCAGTTGCTGACCTTAGTGAGCTAGATCCAGTCCCAGGCGTAGAGCCTATAGATCCAGAGCAAGTTACTTACCTAGCACCAGCACTAGCACCAGTAGCATCATAGGCAGAGGTGGGAGCAGTAGCACCATCAATAACTAGAAGACCTATCGTAAAGGGCTACCCTTTCCGGGGCATCCCTTTACTAGCCAGACACACAAGCTAGCAGAATGCTGAGGTACCGCTTGAGAAATAAAGACCACATCATTATTGCTTCTGGCTTCCCCGAAGGAGTCACTAGCTTTTATTTCCCGGTGAATTCAAGTCCTCTTGCCTTAAGGAAGGGGAAGGATGGGAACTCTAACTAGCCTAACGGGGGGGATTAGAGTCTCTTTCCTTCCAACCACCTTAAGAGAGAGCGGGTAAGTAGCTCCAACAAGCCTAACGGGAGCTTGGGAATCACCAACCTGACCAGCCTAAAGGAGAAGGGGAAGAATCAGAACTCCAAGCTAGCCTTACGGGGCAGACGGAGTCGCTATCCTTTCCACATCCTTATCCTTAAGAGAGGGAAAGGGAAGCACTCTAACTAGCCTAACGGGGGAATTAGAGTCTCTTTCCTTCTAGCCTGTTGATTAAACATCACTTTAATCGATGTGAGGTGATAGTTTATGCTCTTCGCCTCGCTCGTAAGTTCTTGCTTCGCTTAGGTGGGGGGCAGCATATTGAGGGGAACAACATATCGAGGGGGGAAAACATATCGAGTGGGGCAATTCATCTATACTTAATGTTTGGTTTTTAATGCTTGCTTTCAGGACTGGGTTTTGCTTTCATCGCGACTTAATGGGCCAATAGGAGGGGGGAGCGGGTGAAAGGTCCTCGCAAAACGAGGAGGTCCTTTTTCTTAGATATTTTTGGGGTACCTGGGGGTACCTGCCAGGAGGGAAAAAAGCTAACTCCGATATGAAGGATGAGCAGGTCCCTGATGGAAGGAAGAGGGGAGGGGGGGCTGGTTCGAACAAACTCTCATTTTGTTCCTTGCTCTCTCTTAGCAGCGGGAAAGGAGTCTATATTTCTGCCCAGCTCCGGCAGATCTTCCCCAACGCAATCCACAAACTCCAATTCCACGAATCCCATCCTTGGTAGATAAGTCCGACGACTCAGCAGCAGTGCGGAAGGGAGTTTATAGCCCGGTGGATCTTCGGATCTATAGTTCTGACCGGGGGAAGGGGCAATACATACCAAAAGGTTCGAAGGAGGAGCGCGCAGTCTCTCACCAACCATGGAGTCTCATCCAATCTGTTTCTAATGCGAGCTTCGGATCTATAGTTCTCCCGTGTGCTTCCCGTTGAATTTGCACCAGTTCGCGGTTCAACCTTTCCTGAGTGGAGCGGGCCCCTATATACCATGCATGAGTGCGAAAGCCAGGGTCGTTCCACTCGTGAGTTGTGCTATGCAAGAAGTTGCATCTCTCCCGCCCTGTGTATGCCTGTTCAAAGTGCTTTGATGGCGCTTAGAACGCGGCGAAACAAGTGACGAGGTCCAAGTTCAGATTTTATCTTCACTGACGGTACGGGAGGGGGTGTAGTGAACGAACAGTACGAGTAGCTAACCTATATAATCTTAGCCATATTAACATATGAGCCATATTAACATAGAGCCACTCGATAAATCCCATCCACTTGTAAATTCTTGGTGTAATAATTACCTGGCAACCCATCTTCGGTACTTAAAGAATAGAAAGGCTCCTGCTATCAACTACGTCTTAAGATTGTTAGATATACCTGCCTGCCCTTCCTCTCGTCTAGCAGTATAAATAATACCTTCCTTGCCCTCCTACCTAAGAGCAAGCCATCCTTCCTTGTATTAAATAACTATTTACCTTTCAGTAGTATTAGCGGATCAGCCAAAATATTAAGTTGGGTAGGGTGAGATCGACTAGATGGCGGTATAGATAGAATCCTAGGTATGGCTAGATCTCTATTATCTACGTATTAACAACAGTCTGGTTCATATAGCTGGAAAAGTGAGCTTTATAACAGGGGGCTATTTCCAATGGGAACACTTGCGCGCATGATTTCAGGAGGTGTTTACAGAGTGAATCGACTGCAGACTTTAAGGGCTGGATCTGAAATGAACTTCACCCTTCCCTCTTACTTATTAGGGAATAGGTTTTTAGTTCGTTCTTTCTGTGACATCGAGTACCACTTCTAGGCAGCGATCACAGGTCTTCTACAAGTACTGGCGAGTATTGGTTGCACCCGCTTTCATTCGTACTCACCAATTTTTGAATCAGTCAAATGGGAGAATCTTTCAATCTCTCTAAGTATGGGTCAAGTCAATTCTACTGGACAGAAGGAAGCCAGACTCGCCTAATGTGCCCTCTAGTTCGAGCTTCCATCCTTCGATAAAAGTAGGTCAGATCTGAGAAGCGGTATAAAGAAAGCAGCTGAGTAGCTAAGTATCCTAGTATTTGGGTATAAAATAAAGGATGGATAGATATATTTAATGCCAATTGAAGCGGTTTATCACTCCAGCTATTCTAACTCTAGAAAGGCCAGGTAGGAATAAGGCTGGTAGAGTAACATAGAGTGTTTATAACCAGGCTAGGAGTGCTTCTAACAATGTTTAGTACAACCATCCAGTGAGAAGAAGGAAGGGAAGGAACCACCACGGGAAGGAAAAGAAACCGCCACGCCAAGGAATAAGTAATGCATCCACCCAGAATGAAATAACGCACCGGGAATAATTAGGTAGGTACCGCACCGCAAAGGGAAGGAATAAGGTAACGCATCCGGAAAAGAACTACTGCAAAGGGAAGGAATAAGGTGCAGCAGATAGAAGGTCTCACATATAAAGGAAGGGGATAAAGGTATCGCATAAAACAGCAATGCTAAAGGGGCTCTAGTTAATCTAGTCTCTCTTCAAACGGCTGGTTCCCAATTAAACTCTGGGATTCCACGGGTCTCTACCTGTTCTATATTAACCCAGTTAGATCTTCACACCCAGTCAACCTTACTGCTTATCAATCTATCTTATAATTCAATATCCCCTTCTGTCGGAAAGGGTCTCAACTCTTAGCTCTTCTCTTTCTCCGCTAGGAGCAATGGGCGCCGGATGTAGGGATGCTGGATGCGCGCGATAGGCAGCAAGGGACGAATGAACACGGTCAGACAGCAGTCACTCAATACTCTCCTTTCAGTAGGCGCCTATCCGTCCGTATGAGATGAGCGGGAGCCCACTTCCCTCTTAATTGGCCATGACCGGGAAAAGCAGAATGGTAGGTAAAAGAAAGGTGGCTTCTCAAATGCTTGCAATTTTAGAGCTATCAAACGCGTGGTTGGGCTGGGTTGAGGCGAATGTTTCCACCGCGGTATCAAACTTACAGTTCTCTGTAGGCAAGTAGATTCCTTCGAGCCTATAAGGTTCTTCCAAGAAATCCATCCGGCAGTTTTTCCCAGGATCTATAAGTTCCCCGAGGATCTCTCTGCTTCAGTTCTGGCTTTAGTAAATAAAAGAAGGTAGTTCCAACGATCCTACCACACCAACAGAGCTGCCCAACCAACCTTCCTTGCATGGGGAAATGATAATGCTGTACCATCCAGAATCGGAGGAGCAAGGTACGAAAGGTAAATACAGTATCCACTAAGTGATTCATTAAGCAAGTGATATAGTTCGAACAGGTCTAGACCTTCAGGTGGGTAGGTAAGTAGGATACACTAAAATGACTAATACGGCTCTTGCTAGCCAGCGGGTTCTAATTGATGAATTGTATTGTATCGGCTCGGCCGGACCAGAAGGTAAAACGCGGTACCCAGAAGAATTAATACAAGGTAGGAGAAAGTATAATAGTAAGAGCACCTGCCTTGTCTACCTCCTAAGAATCAGTAATAAAGTGTGATCAAACACTGGGTGAATGCTATGCTGCTGTTCTGTTGTATCGAACGCCCGTCCCGTTCAACAATGCTCTATGTGACCCATGCCTTTTCAGCAGGTAATGGAGCCAGTAAAGGGTAGACGAAAAGTTGTTATTAGCAGCAGGTCACGCACGCACAAACATTAATCAAGTAGACTGAGTAAAGTAAGACCACTGAACTGCGTTCCTCAAGCCAATAGGTAAGAGATCTACAAATAAGTAAGTCTGGCATTCATCAAAAGTGAAGTTCTGACGATCCAACCCAAAAACTCCTACAGGTTGTTCCTGTGCCACCTACCACCTACTGAACTTCCATTACCTTACGTAGTCGTCGTACAAGCGATTCAAGGAAGGCAGGGCAGGATTATATATTGGGCCTTGGGCTGGCTGTCCTTGCTTGCGCACCTTCAACATCTGAGAAGGGAATAAATATAAGAATAAGTCCCTCACCGAAGGATGGATGGGAAGCGGGTTAGGTTTCAATTGCATTTCGATAATTACGTATATAACGCCAGTACTTTAGGAACATGGATGGTATTCACAATCTTCATCCATAAGGGGCACAGCGAAGATAAAAAGAAAGGCACCGAAGGAGCAGAGCCAAGAAGTTGTCCCGGTAGATCCCAAAAGCCCGAGCCAAAAGCGAGACGGTTCGTACCTCACCCCTTCAACCACGCATTTCAATAATCAAAGATTTTTGTTTGGGGGTATGAAGTGATGGTGCTCTGTTATATGGTATGTATGTTGGGTAGTAATTAAAGGTAGGATGAGTGGTTCAATGGGGTTACCCACCCGTATCATGTGAATATGGGAGCACACTCAATATATATAGTATGGTGTCAAAACTTGGGGAACTGAATCACTCCCGTATCGTGTCTCGATGGGGTAAATGGTTGTGAGATGACGGGTTCACTGTTCTTTCCAGACTCACTATGGCTTTCAGACGCACTGTGCATTGATGGTAGGGTGCGATGGAATGGGCTTGAGAAAGATGGAGCAGTATATCCTTGTCTCTCCCACCCAAAGATCTCCCGCATCTGGCCGCGGGATACTTCTCTCTCCTCTTCTGTTGGTAACGATGGGGTAAGTCTCCTCTCTCGGGAATGTTGGAACCCAGGGGGCTTCCTACTCATCGGGTATTTAACGGTTCCTTCTCTCGTTGTCTGTCGGTTCTATGTATAACCTAATCGTTCGTAGCACCTGTTCATTAACAGAATAGTCGCTGTTCACTGCATGCACCTTTCCTACCTAGCCCCCGTGTCATTCATTCACTGCACGAAGCCATTCACTGAAGCTGTGTCCCACTGCACATAGACCAATCACTGCATGCTCCTAACCGCACCCACGAGTCAACTCGCTCTAACAATAGTCTATCCATTCTCTATCGTTTTTATGGCACATGGGATAAATATCCTCTCGGCCAGTGATAGGGACAATGGGAAAGCAAGCAAACGGTGGCAAGTTATTCCTTAGTCTCCAGGGAGAGCAGCAAGATCGATAAAGCAAGAAACTTCCCTTCGGCAAGCAGCAAGTTCAAATGATCAACAGGTGTGACTCACTCACAGTGTCGATAATTCCGTACTGTACCGTGTTGGCTCGATGTGCCCGTGTGGTGCCAACCTTGGCTCAATCTATTCTGTAGGGAACATGGGGTACATATCCCATCATCTGGTGGGGAACATGGGGAGGTCAGGTATAAGAACGTATATAACGTTAAGTGTAATAAGCACCACCTCCTTCCTAAGCTGGTGAACCCCCTCTCTTTCTTCAAGGGACCCCTTCCTGGTGATAACCTCCTCTCTCGATCGAAGGGGTGCTGGTGGACCTATCTAAATACCCTAACCTCTCAGCTTTTTGGTGATGACCTCTCTAAAAGTACACCCCCCAAAACGTGATTCGACCATCCAGCCGCCCGCACTAATCAATGTAGCAGCAGCATGCCGCCGCCAGCCTGGGCAATCTAGCCATAGCCCCCCATTTAACTCTTTCTTGTCCCAGCACATTTTGTTGATTCGACCAGCAGCCAGGCAATAAGTAGTCCAAGTTCCATTCCAAGGCCTAATAAATAGATTGCTTTAACTGAATGTGGAAGACCTTTCTAATTGGCGGATTTTTAGTAAACAAATTGCATTTCTATGGGTTCATATGTAACTACCCTCATCCGGGCACTTAAAGTGGCTTTTTAAGTACGGAACCATATCCTTTCTGAACGTTTACCTCTGATAGGCCCTTGCTGCACCCTTACCTTTTTTCCATGTCTAAGTGTCGTCTTTCTTAGGAGCCATGTCTAAGTCCTTTTAACCCTCCTTGCCCTTTTCCTTTAGAATCCCTGGGCCCGCCCAGCCCTTGGATAATGTTCTCCTCTGCAAAGGTGGTTGAGCCATTATAAAAGAGACTGACGTAGATACGTTATAAGTATAACCCTTGAGAGTCAATATATTTCGGCACTTACATATAAGGAAAAACATATGTTCCTTCCTTAGCACTTAAAAAGATCTGAAACCAAGTTCCTACCTTCGCTTCGCTGCAGAGCCAACTAACTGCTTACCCACAATCGCCGATCGAACCACTTAGTGGCTTTACGCTTATATTGGCAAGAGCCACGATTGCATTGATTTTCTTGATTGGACGGACCTGGCCGGGGCCCCAACCCCAGGCGAACAGGTGAAAGAAAGGCTTGACGAGGTATCTTGCTTGATCTTGTGCTCGCTTTCTCATTGCCTCCATGTTCCCACCAGAAGAGAGAGGGACCTTGGGGAGATGTCCCAGATAGGAGGTCACTACGAATCATTGCCAGGAATAGCCATAGAGAGATAATATGCCCCATGCAGTCACCAAGAAGAGCCAGGAGTAGTCATACAGGAAGAGCCGCACTGCCCCCCCATCACTAGATACCCGAGGAAGAAGGAAGAATCCGGACGGGTTGGGAGATTAAATGAATGAAACGAACGGGCTGGTTTAAGAACCAACCCTTGGCTTGCTGCAATTGCTTGCTGGTTAGCTGGCGGGTATCAATTGCTTGCTGTTTGCTGGTTGGTTTCATCACCGGCGGGGCTTGCTTGCTTTTTATAACTAAGCCCTTTGGTCGAGCAAGTGATAAACCTTGCCTGCCTTCCTTTTGGTTGGGCAAGCGCACTTTTTGAATCACACCGAATCGGCGTGTTATTACATATATAAAGAAAGAATTGAATCTCGTTGCCATAGCGGGTCCTGAGCCTGGCAAAATGGGATCTGGTGATCCGAAAGAAGCAATGAGGTGGGGGTTCGCCTAAGCCTTCTGTTCCGAACTTCCTTGCCTTTACCTCAGCTCCCGGGGTTCTTCCCATCTATCCCTCTATTGGAATCTGAGGCCCGGCAACGGATCGGTTCCTCCATCAGCGGGGTGTCATTCCCTCCCATCTGCTGGGCAGTTCGGTCCAGTTGACTCGTTCTTATCCGGTTTAAACCAATCAATTTTAAGCAAGCCGGCCTAGGGAGACACGGAAGCATGAGGAGTCGAGGAAGGGCAATCTCTTCGGATCACCCGTTAATTTCGGTTTTTAATTAGCGATCGGAGCGAGGGGAAGCATCTTCGGTTCCATTCCTTCGACCGGCAAGGTTAGGCATTTGGAGATTACTTCATTGGGTCAACCAGCAAAGGGAAATGTTAAGCCAGAAGGACCCGCTTCCATTCGTGGGACCAGGAGCAGAGATCTTGGTATCGGATTCAGGATTTAATTGGGATGGAAGGCCGCCTATCGATACCCATATTTCTATCCCTCCGGTCGATCAAAGGAATCATTAACAGCGCTGGGCTTGGACCAATCCTTTCTATTCCACCCCCAGGTTGATTCTTTCAATTGAGGGAGGCTGCTTGGAACGGATTAGTAGGTGGGAGTGGGTTGGCCATGCCATTAAGGCAGGCATTCGGAACAAAGGAAGGGGGATGAGCGGAGCTATATCGTCTTTTCTTCTCTTCCGTCCCCAGGTAAAAGACCCGAACTCGAGTCCAAGGATTCAATTGATGGGGAGGAACGGCAATGCTTCCGTCGATCCATCAGAGGGAAGGGAGTTAGCGGGGCTAGGCCGGATTCTTCCCCACCTTTTCTTCTCCCTTTCGAAGGTCCAGTTGCGGGGGGAGAAGATAATAAGTTTGTACAAAAAGGCAAGGGGCTGGCTAAAAGACTGACATTCATATCCGCCATTCCATCCCCGCCGGTGAGTCCAGAAAGAAGGGAGCAGGCTGCTACCTACCAGTTTATTCCATTCCAGGGTCTCTTCTATCAATTGATCCCTATTCCCTTTAAGATGCCGGTTGGACGGGAGTTAACGAAGGCAGTTCTTCTCCCATTACATCTCTTTAAGGCGATGTCCGAAAGGCTGCGCATCCATTCGTCCATGAACCCATTAGTTTCACCAGCCATCCAGATTGGTCAGTTCAAAAGGAAAGGAGATGCATCGAGTCCTTGGAATCTGATATCTCCGCTTCGACCCGGCCGCTTGACTTACTAGACTCTGCCAATTAGGAAGGAGACTATTAAAGGGGTCAGATTCATATGCTTAGGGAAGTGCCGATCAAGTAATTATAAATCCATCCAGTAGAGAATTCAACCAAGCAGGGCAGGCCAGTTGGCTCAAACATGCACTAATGCCAAAAGCTGAAAGCCAAGACTAACAGCTAAAAGCAGAAAGCCGAGCTACTAAGGTAGAGCAGACTAGGAAGGCTAGCAACTAAGCTCATTAAAGCAGTCAAGTCAGGCTAGCTAGTCTAGTAAGGTCAAACATGGCAGTATTAGCTGACAAAAGAAAGGGATCTATAACAGCTAGGCTAGTAAGAAGAAGAGAGGTATTTATCTATCACTTGAGAATCGATTAAGGCATGAAGACGTTCCTCCCCTGACTCTAAAGCCCCTTTAGGCGGGGTACCTTCGCTCCACTGACCGTAACTCACCTTCGGACTAATACGGTTCCTCTTCACCTAAGCTTCAAAAAAGTTAGGAAGTAAATTATATGAATTAGTTGTTTATTAAAATACTAGTCATAATGACACTACTAGGTTGGAAGATTAGTAAAGCTGGTTCGGACAGCAATTCCTAGTAAAGCAAGAAAGAGCTCTTCTCTAGCTGGATTGGCAAAGCAAGGATAGCTACTAGTAAGACAGCTCCTAAGTAGATAAGACTAAAGCTACTAGTCGGTAAGGAAGAAGGTATTAGTAAGGCTAACCAGACAGCGAGTCAATGGAATAGCTACCGCTGCCTGTGTTCAGTTGAGGAAAGATTATAAACACTATCATTACTCGCGAAGCAAGCTAGCCTGATAGCCGGCACTAAAGGAGAACCTTTAACTAGCCAAGGGAGTCAGAAGGTTCCACTAGTCCTCATCTTCTTAATCATAAAGACTTTCTAACTAGATAGTCTAACTAGCTATTAAGGCACTAAAGTAAAGGGACATTCACTCACCTAAAAGTATAAGACTTAGGGAAATGGACCTGTTTCTCTCTCTCTCTCATTTGCTCCTCCCGATTGACTCCCTCTGCTTCAACATCGAAAAGGATATCAATGCTGGGTTAGGAGGGTAAGGGATTTGGTTGGTTGATCGTTTGGTTGTTTCACTGGAATGTTGAGCCATGATCACTTACTCGACCAAGGTCGCTGAGGCCTCGAGGGGTGTTTCCCAGGACTTACGCGACTGAAACTCAACAAGCTGACTATTTCAATAGGCCTTTTTCTTCATAGCCTTCTTCTTCATAGATAAATCATTTTGGTTGAATGAAATCTGGAGAGAAAGAAAGTCTCTACCGTTTTAAACTAAGTCATGGACTAAGAGATAGAATCGGTAAATCTAGGGACAAGGTAAACGTCTATATGCGACATCATATATTATGAGGTTGTAGTAGCAAGAAAAAAGTAGAATTGAATAGACTTTAGAATGGGACTAAGGCAAGAAGACCTTATTAAGGCAGTCAGTCCAGAAAGACCAGTTCTGGCACTACAGCTTAATATATTATGGCTGAACGGAAATGGCTTGTCGATTAGGTTCGGCTATGTATGGCGAAGCCTGCACAGGTTAGGTTTCCGAGGTGTGTCTTTTCCTATTTTCAAAGGAGAGGGGCTTTAGCCACTCGACCGATAGGGAGAGGAGACAACCTATAGATTATTTTTAGCTCTTCTAATACTATGTACCATTGACTGTGGAGGTCTGTAACCCCTTATTAGGTCTGGACACTGGAGGCCTGCAATTTGATGAGGTCTTAACATAAACCTGGAAGCCATAGGAACCTGAAGAGTTTAGAGTCCCCAGAGCTATAGTCCCCCCTTATTCATGTAGTGAAGTGAAATGGTTTCCCTCCATTGCCTGTTGAGAATTGGTGGCTTACCAGCGAGCAAATAAATATAGGGCACTTCTCGATGGCTCACCCACTATTGGCCTAACGCACCTAACCTCACCTGATAGTAGTAGTGGTTACAACCCCTATCAGTAGTGTAACCTTCTTATCAAGCTGTGCGATCCTCCAACCACACTAATGGGGCAAGCTGCTGTAGACTATCCAAAGAATGTGTAGGAACGATGTCCCATACATAGAGAGAGCAGGGTATGAGGCTGCTAGTAGGAACCGTGCGTGTTCTGTCCCGGTCTTGGCTGCTGTTGGCATCATCTCACAACAACCACACAGTCTGGTGTATTGTCTATTTTAACGGGCCTACCTCATTGCCCCCTATCGGCTGTGGAACCTCGTCCCCTATCGTTTTAAAATGGGCACAGTTACACGTAGATATGCGAGGAGTTTGGTCGAACAGCCTCAATAAATGACATCCTTCCACTATGGAAAGCCCATGAAATGGCCTAGTTCAGAAAGTTTACTCCCGGAATATCTCACGTTTAAGTGGCCTAACTCACCTCACCTGATTGTGTTAACAACTCCTATCGGTTGCGGAACCTCATCATTGTGCCCTATAGTTCTTCGTTTTAGAACCTCATGCGGGAATATCCCAAACACACAGTCTGGTGTCTCGTCTATGGCGGCAGGTTCCTTCCCTGCTCCCGGGTCTTTATATAGCGGTATCGCTCCATCCTCATAGGGGTAATTATCCTTCCAACCTCATGAGGGAAGTAGGCTATCCAACCAGTACCTAGGGAAAGCTCTTGAAATGACATAGTTCAGTAAGAAAAAAATATCCATTTTTGATCCCAGAAAGGATTCAGATTTACCCAAACAATGAGGTTTGGAATAAGGAAAAATGCCAGGAGATAGGTTGGTAGGTTAAGGCCCCTAATTATAACTAAGATTGTGAACTACTCATTACAATGGAAAAGTTAAACGTATCCATGCGAGCTCATATATGAATGGGATTTATCTGGTTCAGCACTACGGCAGGCAATAAAAGGCCAGTTGAAAACAAGCTAGTTGTTGAACTTGGACTCAACAAGATAGAGAGAGAACATAGTTGTTGGAGTTATAGAGATAGAATCAGAACTAGAGAGATTGTGAACTTACGGACTGGGACCTACGGCAAAGGCAAGTTGAAAGACAGAAAGCTAGATTCTCCATTTCTAGGAGCAGGCACTACAGCTCATTAAAACTACAGGCACTACAACAGCAGCTAGTAGAGAAACTAGGGCTAGTAGTTGTTACTCTCTATACAGCCCATAGTTATGAATCTAGGATTTCAGCTAAGGCAAGAAGGGCCTCAACTAGTCCTGTCTAGAGGCCGGGGACTTTAGGTTTCCCAGCTAGGTCTTATTCTCCTATTTTCAAAGAACACAAAAAGAAGCTTATTCGCTAGAGCAGCTCAGAGTTATTATTTCTATGTCTTTCTTGCTATGGAAAGGTTAAACGTCTCGATGTGACATCGTAGATTAAGAGGTTGTATTAGTTGTTGGAGATTGTTTCAAGGTAGAGGCAGTAATAGCTCTAGTAATAGATCTCTATGTGTGGCCTGTAGTAAGCAAGCCTGTAGTAAAGCCTACTATTTATGGGAATACGGGAATTATTGGGATCAAAACAATGGACAAGTTCAACGTAGATATGCGAGTTTGGAATGTATGATTCAGGTTGAGATGATGGGGGTAATTTATCATCTTCGTCCTCTCGGCTAAGGATCCCACCTCTTATAATGGGACAAGGTAAACGTCTCCATGGCGATATCATATAAGTAATAGGTTTTAAAGGTAGAGCCAGTGGAATTAGATCCGGATTTATTCTTATTTTATTTTTTGGATGGAAACATAGAAACCTAGCATTGACACTGGACGATGGATGGACACAACCTATAGCTTCTTCGCTGGAGCTCAGGGAATAGGGGAAGGGGACTAACCTTGCTTTATTATAGCCGCTTCTTCGCTTACGCTCTTAGAAGATTTTAGTTTTATTTTTATTTTTTAATAGATGGGCACATTTAAACCCATGGAGAGGGGAGACCGGCCTCTTTTTTCTTCTCTTTTTCACAGGAAGTAGACCTTCTTTTGAACTCGCACTACATAGGTATAGGTAGAGTCCCGGCACTACAGCAGCAGCTCCGGCTAAGCACAGAGAGTAGAGAAGGACGTATCGATGCGAGTTTAGACCTGCCATAGCATTGCCAGGACGTATGTATGCAACATCGTATGCAGGTGAGTTCTCCCGGCTAGGTATTTTATCCTTGCTATTTCAAAGGAGAGGGGCTTTAGCCACTCGACCGATAGGGAGAGGAGACAATATGTTGGGTAGAGTTTTAGAGTAGGTGAGGTAGTTTGTAGGTCAAGGTTGTATGTAGTTGTTGGAGGTTCCACCAAGGTAGAGCTAGTGGTGGAAAGAGATCCGGCCGGATTCTTATTCTTAATTATTATTATTATTATTAGTAGTTCTGGTTTACTCCCTCCAAAGCGGGCATTCTTGCTTACTTCGGGGCATTCCAAAGTAAGTGGGCGTTCTGGTGGACGAACAGCCATCGTAGTTTTGTTTGGCGGGGCGGGTCCACGGACAGACGGGCGGACAACAAACAACAGCCAACGAACGGGATCATATATTCGGGTGGGACGTGGGAAACAAAAAAACAAAAAGCATATGCTCGTAGATAAGGAGGTTACACCGCGCCTATAACTTTATTGGGAGAGTTGATACGCCTTTTGACTAAGCGGGAGCAAGCAACAAGTCCACTTTATACGACGGATTACACAAAACGCTCTAATTTAGCATCCTTATTTAGTAAAATCCTCTTTTCAGGGGGTCCTGTGAGTCATCGCGAGGCCTTAAATGAACTTTTTATTACTAAAGATTGGTTTTAATGAACTTTATCTATGAGCGCGGGATTAATGAGATTTAAGAATAACTTTTTTGAGGTTAGTAAGTACAACGGATTGACAAACTGCGATATTACGTATATATAAAGAGAAAAATAAGGCATATTCAGGGTGAAGGTGAAGCCCGGGAAAGAAGGGGGTACGCAATCATCCATCATGTGGTTGAGCGAGAATTTGAACATTAACCCGTTGATGGAAGGGGAGGAAGTGGACCACGAAAGAAACAGTGAAATAATTTGAAAGTGAACTACGAGTTGACTACGACAAGTTGGTGAGCGAAAAACGAGTGCGTGAATAAATATATGGTTAGCTCTATATATATGATGCATAGGTTTTTAAGGGAAGGATCAACAGTACGGCGCTTAGGTCAGGACGGGGGGAGTCAAAGGTGGGTGATGGCGGCTTGCTTTGGTTACCTTACCTTTAGGGTTTATCGCTATATTGCTTGCCCCATTAGGAAGGAGAGCGCTTCGCTGCTTAGATCATACGCTACCCCAACCCCTGATCGCTAGCGCTTGATGAGGAAGGAAAGCGCTATCGCTTAGATAAACACAATGCCTGATCGCTTCGATTGTCCCATGAAGTAGGATCGCTATCGCTTCATCCATCCCCAACCCACCCACTTATCGCTTCGCTTGCCGAAGGTACAGAGCGTATCGCTTCATCCATACCCAAAATAAGATAAAACAGCGCCACTTTGAGCCATTAGGAGGCGGAAAGAACGTTTCCGCTTAGGAATTATCAGGGACGGGACGGGTAGTCAGGATCAGACCGAGTCAGTACGGACGGGATGGACTAAGATTTATTTCTTTATTGCTTTCCTTTTTTATATAGCATCTCTCCAGTAATGCAAGTTGGGCAGGGCCTTCTCTAGCTTCTCGGGGGTAAGCCTCTAGTTGTATCGGTGATCTAGCTTATCAGGTTCTTAGCAAGTTATCCAGTGTTCCGGGCAGGTGGGAAGGCGAGTTCGTACAGGTGGGCATGCTTAGCTCTTCGGGCAGTATTGTTGGCATGCTTGAGTTCAGCAGTGTGGGTGGTTCTTAGTTAGGTGTCCTTGACGGGAGGTAAGGCGGGTGACTCGACGGGAGGCTGACATGCTGAGGTAGGTAAGATCTAACTTCTTTCGGCAGGTCAAGGTTGGGGTGAGTCCACCACGACGTGCGGTTGGTTAGCGGGTTACGGTCATAGGGTGGTGGAGTCCTTCCGGCATTTCGTGATATGCTCCGTAGGATACCCATGCTCCGTAGGACGGCTTTAATGCTCCGTAGGACACCCATTTCCTTCTATGCTCCGTAGAACGGCTTTCATTCTTTCATCAGGGAGGTAAGAGAGCAACTCGGGAGTGAGGCAGGTAATAGAGCGTAGAGGGAGGATGGCTAGAGTGAGGCAGGGCAGTTATAAGCTTAGGCGGGTGCCGGAATAAAGAAATTATCTGACCATTTGAGCGCGCTGTAGCGCCACTTGAACCCTTATCAGGGGACCAGAGGCAAGAGAAACAAAGCAGGCATAGGTGCCAGTGACAGAGGTATATATGGCACATCCAATTTCATTTCGAAAAGTGACGACCTAGTAAAAAGAAACTTCCCGGATCTTCTGTTTTCTTAGTGCGATCTACCTGTCTTAGTGCGTGCCGTAACATGCTAACTCATCCACTACTGCCTACCCTAGTTCGATCAATAAGGCCAAGGCAAAGGAAATAAAGGCGGACCGACCCTTAATTTTGCTAATTCAGACGAATAGAATAGTACGGCAGGTATTTTATTCTTGAATTAACAAGTAAAGCATTACAGTAAGTCTTTCCCGCTAATTCCTTTTTGCCCGGCTAATTACGACTATTTCCAACCGGCAAGGCAATCTGGCACCCACCGGGCAAGCTGGAACTTTGTGGCATGAAGCTGGGGAGTCACCCGGACGGAAATATGAGCTGTCTAGAAATGTCTGGTCACCGGACAATCTGGCAAGGCAATTTGGCAATTCGGAAATCTGGCTGGGGAAGTATTGTAATATGGCAAAACAATCTGGCGGTAATCTGGCCATCAATCTGGAGCTGGGTGGGGGCAATCTGGAACCGGGCAATCAATCTGGCAATTCAATATAGCAATCTAGACTGGGAACTTAAATCTGGCATAGCAATCTGGTTGGTAATCTGGCTAGGGAAATCTGGAGCTAGCTGGGGGGTGGTCACCGGGCCAATCAATCTGGAGCTGGGCGGTATGGAGCTGGACAATCTGGAGTGGTAACCAGGCACTCTGGAGCTAGAAAATCTTTAGCTGGGAAAACCTTGAACTGGGGAGTTACCAGGTAGGGTAGTAAGCAGGCAGAGTAAGCAAGAGAAGACAGGCGTAACTGGCAGGCAGGCAAGGCAGGGTCGGAAGGATACAGGCAGGATCACTGGGAAGGATCAGCAGCCCAGTGGAGTAGCCTGCCCGGGAACAAAGCATAGTAGCAAAAGGCAAGCTATGACTCTAACATTAATGACTAGGGACTCTCGGCAATGCCAACTGGCTATCGAAAAAGACCGACGAATCCCCAAGTCCACCAAGCCTCACCTACCACTGGACGGGGGTAAACAGGAAGGAGCCATAGAATAAGTCTAACCTAGCCTACCACACTAAGAATATCGCGTTTTTCAATGGCTTGTTCGAGCTTGCTGGCAATCTGGAGGAGCTGAGTGGGGACAATCTGGAGCTGAGGACTCTGGGGCCGGTATGAAGTTAAGTAATGAAGCTGGCTGGGTGCAATGGCCAGTATGATGAAGCTAGGGACTCTGGAGCTGGGTGCAATGGGAAGCTGGGGAGTCAAGTTGTTGGAACCGGGCAATCAATCTGGAGCTTAGGAGTCACCAGGCAAAGTCGTCAGCAGGCAGGACAGGGTCAGCAGGCAGGAAAACTGGGTTGAAGCAGGAAAGAAAGATGAAGGAAGGTGGGAAATTTACTAATGTAAGTGGACGTATCAAGAGGATATAGAGATAAATCATAATGTGAACCTGGCCCTTAGAAGCTGGGAAATTGCCTAACGAAAGTGGGCGTCTATGGATGATAGAGAGGAGTGGGAACATGGCTTGGCCTATCGAGTTATCCTCTGTGAACCTGGTCCATCGATATGGGAATTAATTATATTATGAAAAAAAAACATGCAACCACAGCAATTTCCCAAGTAAACCAGCGCACTTACCGCTACGGAACACACGTTCCTACCTCACTTACATAGATGATGGAACAAAAAGGGTTACTACCTTGACTGGTGCATGCTATGACGAAGCGTTACATACGTTGATTCACCGGTTTGGGATCATACGCAATGGAAGGGTCCTCAGGAAGGGATTGAGACTTTCAGGTCAGGGAGGTTGTTGGTTGAGACCTTAGACCCAGAAAGAGGTTAGGTTGAGCCATTCACGCTAGTCAGGTAGTGTCTTTCATGCAGTTCGGGTTGGGCCAGTCACGCTGGTCGGGGAGTTACAGTTTCATTCAGGCAGGTCAGGTTGTGCCAGTGTGAGGTGCACCCATATTCCCTAGTAGCTCCTTCCTACACCCATTCCAAGTTGACAACAGACCGGAGAGATGTTACTCTAACATGGCCGAAGAGTATATATTCTCATTGCTAGAAAAGTGATATTCCCCTTACATGGAGAGGAGATCTTACCCATACCCCCGGAAGGGGCGAGGTTTACAACGGTATGAACCCGGTACGGCACACAGTACGGGGACGAATGATCCTTTTAGTGAGTCATTGCAATTTCCACACCAAGAGCAAGTTACTAAAGATCATTATATATGATTCACCTCTTGAGGATCATAGACATACTGACAGTAATAGAAGCTCTAGTCATTGAAAGTCATAGCCCATAGCTGCTTACACATTTACCCCATACATGACATACAGAGAGATATGACCCCCTGGTTGTTACCATGCCCAAACCAAGAGAGGAGAAGGAACCTATCGAGCCACCATAATTTCTAAAGGAAAAGAAGGAATAGGAATTTCATTCCCATAATTTCATATATAATTAAAATAATTAATAGGAATATGCTCCCGAAATCGAGAGACTTTACCCTTCAGTCCCCGGTATAAAGAACTCATTCTACCGGGCATTATACAGCCAGTTTGGTTGGTTCTACTTCTTCATATACAGAATTCACAGCTGCTTCTTCGACTGAAACTAGTGGGGGTGCTTATACAGGTACTTCTACAGATGCTTATACAGGTGGTGCTTCAACTGAGCCAACCGAATCAACTGCGGCTTAATTGACAGAATCCACTGAGTCAACTGCTGGGTCAGAAACAACTGCATAATCTGCTGGATCAACTGCGTAGTAAAAGTAATAATCAACGGAATCAGCAATAGGGTATGGAACTACTGGAGCTGGATATTAAGCTAGGTCAGCTGCCTTTGCTTTATCTGCTACTGATGCTGCTGGTAGGGCTGCTTACTGTGCTCCTGAAACAAGATAAACTCGATCAACTGGTGATGCAACTGGTGGCTAAGCAACTAGATATGGAACCGGTGGATATTCAACTGGAGCTGATGAAATTGGTTCAACTCAGTCAACTGCCTCTTCTCCTGTTTGCTCCTTTGCTTCTGCTTTTATCGCCTTTGATGCAGGTGAACCTGGGGTGGTAAAATGGCTCTGCCACCTCTACCTCTGACCTAGCTTCCGGGTAACCGGATAGAAACTTTGGATGCACTGTACAGAAAGAACTTGCCAGGAGGGAGGAAGAACTTGCCCTCACCCACGGTCGGATGAACTATAGTTGTGATAACTCCAGGCTAGCCTACAGATGCAGTCTTAACCAGCTTGTTTAACTAGAATTCTCCTCGTTGAGTTGTTTGAATTCTCCCATCCTTCCTGGGGGTGTTCAGTGAAGGTCAGTGGGGCTGTAGACTAGTTAGGGAGGAAGGAAGGTCCTCCGGAAGGAAGAGGCTTGGGCTCCTACTTTTACTTTCTTTCGGAAGGAAGGGAGTTTCAACCGGCTATAGCTGCTAATCCCTCGTTCTCCGGATATAAATTAGTTTGCTCCGCCGGATATCAGCCCACCCTGCTCGGGATGGATTGTTTGGCAGTGGTGGATGGATGGGAAGGAAGTAACGACTAGCAGGATACTATTGCCTGGGATAGTACTCTCCCTCGGTAGGCCAGAAGGATAGTATGCGATGCCGTCCATCGAGAAGTAGGATAAGGGTTAACCCCACCCACCCAATGGGATTGATGTTCATTCAGAAACTGTTATGGGGAATTAACGAGGCCTATTCAATACCGGGAAAAAGGATGGCTGAAGGACTACCCTAATGAAGGAGGGGACCCAGTTCAACAACTATAGGAGGGCGACTCTCCATCAGTAACAATTACAACCTTCCCTATCAACAAATAGTTAGGATAGGGTGTAAAGGATGGCACCCCCGCTAGTCAACTAGTTCAACTCCCATTAGGCTACACGGGAGGATTAGGCGCAATAGGATAGGAGCGCTGGTCCGGGGAGAAGACATAATAGCTGCTGGGCCCATCGGTAGCTCTTTCTGTTGGCTGGCCAATCTATTTGCCGTTCTCGAGCATCCTTCCTTCCCTCAGCAGTCTAATCAAAGCGATGGCCGATGCCCCGGTTGCTGTATTATTGGGTTCCCTCCGGGAAAGAAAGTTCCTACCACACCCCCGGTTGAGCCAATGAGCCTAAGCTGTAACTCCCACACCGGGGGTGAAGGAGAGCGGGTTGAGCCAATGAGCAGGCAGGTTGAGCCAATGAGACCTCCCACACCCCCCGGACGACTAATAGCTGGACCGGTAGAATTCAATTACTGAACTGTCCTTACCGGATAAACAATCTCCTCCGTTAACGATCTAGCGCCATTCTTTCTTTCATCACGAGCATCTCCTCATCCGCCCCCCAACCTAATCCACCCGAATTCAAGTTGCTAATCTGTTTGTTTCTTTCCATCGGTGAGAAAAGAAAGTATACGCTCCTCCAACCAGTAAGTTAACAATCCAACCCGGGGGTGAAGTGATGGCCTTCCCTTGAGCCGGGGGCACCTTCCTCCTTCTGGCCGGCGGGTAAGAGCTAAGCTCCTGTTTTATTGTGGGGGTGTATTAGCTCATCCGAAAGCATAGCTGGCCATTGACTAGATTAGCTGGCCATTGACTAGATGCTGGACCATCCTTGTTAACCTCCATCCGGGCCATCCTTTCTTTACCCTTCGCCAGTTGAGCCTTCCTTCCGGCCAATAAAAAACACATTATAGAAAGGTGGGAACTAATATGGGAAATTCTAGTCCAACAACTGGATGGATCAACTGCGGCTGGTGGCAAGGATGGTCAGTTAGGCCTTCCGGTTGCCGATTAGAAATTAGTTCTCTCTCTCAACTGAAGGGTTTAGTTCTCTGGTCCTCCGTCCTGTTAAAGGCTTATAGATTTTACTCTATAGTGTGCTTTTTTAGATATTGTACTTTGATAGATAGAATAGCCCGCCCATGATAAGTGGAAATAAAATAAAGGTTGAGACCGTGAGACCCCGTGAGACCGTGATACCGGCGGAAAGAAAGGTGGAAAGAAGTGCAGTGGAAAGAAAAGACCGTGAGACCGTGAGGTAGTCTTGAGCCATATGCCCATATAAGCCCGTAAATGAGCCCGTAGTATTGAGCCCTTAGTCTTCATATTAAGCCAGTAGTCTTGAGCCCCTATAAGTAGTGAAGCCGGTACCTCCATTCCTCTATTAAGGTAATGTGCGGTAATGAAAGGTTATGTCCCAATCTGTATAGCCAGAGCCTGTAGTTTTAAGCCCGTATAAGTACCATCAGAAATACGAAGGAATCATCCCACCAGAAAGAAATGTGGATATCGAGAAATAAGGAAGGAATCATCCCACCAGCAGTGGAAAGACATAGATCGATCAATATCCAGAAATACCTTCATACGTTCGCCATCTTTCTAGTGAAAGCGCCTAACCATCCATCCATCAAACCATCCATCCATATTCCCTTCTGAAACACGCCATCAATCAATCAATCCATCAAACCATCTTAATCTATTATTAAGTGATCTGTATCAATCTGTATCCTTCCCTTAAAGTCATTCTTTATATAAGTAATTACGCTTCAAATATTTCAGCAGTGGCATAGGCAGTGGCAGTAGCGGTCTTCCTCAGCAGAGATAGATAATGGTGGGTGCCAGGAAAGGTATGCCCAGGAAAAGTATGCCGGGGAAAGGTATGCCCACACTCACAAGGAAAGATACAGACACTAACACAAACACTCGGGCTAACGGGAGCTCTCCAACATATAGTATTGCGACCGATGCCTACATTTGCCTACACTTGCATGCCTACACTTGTCTACAATTGATTATTTACCTAATATACCTAATTTACCTAAAGCATAATTTACCAGAGTACAGACATATGGAGTAAGGTATAAACTATTTAGCTATGGATACGCCCCGCAATAAAAAGAAACGATGGATAAGGACTGAGACTGAACGTGAGATAGATAACACCTGACCTTACGACCTGACCTCGCAGCGAATAGATTACTAACGATACGACCTTATGACTAGCAGGAAGGATATTCTCTCGACCGTAGATTACGACCTTAAACACGCGGTCTTTTGGGGATTCTTTTTTAGGGGGGGGTGCAGTATAGCTGACATTTGCTACTACTCTTGCTACTGCTGACTATTGCTACTACTAATGATATTATAAGGAAAAGGAAATACATCCATTCATTTCAGTTCAGTTCCCTTCCTAACGATACCAATTCCCCTGCCTTATGACTTGCCTTCTCGAGTGCATGCCTTCCTTCTTTCTCGAGTGCTTGCCATCAAACAAAATCTGTCTATCAAAAGAACATCCACCCGATAATAGAGGAAAGTCCCCGAGAATAGGCGGGAATGCCTTCCTGTAAGTGCGGGAGAGAAAGCCCTATCCCTTTCTGTTTCCCTTCATTCCCAGGCACATGAGTTACAGGGATTATACTTTCCTCACTTTCCCGAAGGGCCATATGAGCTCTACTTCATTATCTACCTTGTCCAAGAGACCGAGCGTCTTTGCGACCGAAGGGAGCAGTAGATTCGTTCATATGCCACCGGCAGGGAGCACCTCCTCTGCTGCTATGGATAGGTTATCTCCGGCTGCTGCTGCTCTTGCTGCTGCTAATAGACGGGTTGGTTAGAACGATGGTTAGAACGACTGAATAAGCCTACTTATGTCTTATTCGTATCTTCTCTATAGGAATACCGCTCGGCATTAGGCGGTCTGGTGGGGTTGGTATGGTGGGGCTTGCTTGATGGAAAATAAGTGAAAGTGGATGGTTATTGAAATCAATGGAAAGTTTTAGTCCCTAGAATAGGAGTGAAATCCAGCGTTACATGATATGACTAGCTCCCCAGTGACCAGTCTGTTTCAAGGTCTTCGGTAAGCTTTCGTAAAGCTAAAGGAAGGATATTTATTATTGAGATTTATTATTGATTCATTAGGCATGGTTTAGTTACCTCTGTTCCCTTCCTTTGAGATAGATGGATATAAATATATATGGATAGAGATGGATATAGATGGATATAGCCGGATATAGACGGTCGCCATCCGAGAAGCGTGGTACCGAGAAGCGTGGTACCATGAACGATATTGATATAGATAGGTTCTACCCGCAGAGGTGTTCTCCTCGATTGGGTCATGCTTCTATCTGGCATGGTCAAGGCTCGCTTGCTGGCATGGTCAAGGCTCGCTTGCTGGCGTGGGCTTACCCGCCTCATGAACCGCTGTGGCATTGGGTTACCCGCTCTTGTTGTGGGGTTACCCGCGAGTTCCCATCCTTCATTCTCCCCTAGTGATTCGCGCAGCTCTCTTGGGTTACCAGCCTTAGATAAGGAAAGAAAGGAGACTTACTTACCTATGCTAAACACTGTTGCCTGGGGCTCGGGCTTGAACCCGTACCTACAAGCCATAGTTATTGGGCTTGATCCTGACCTCGCCCGACTTCGTGCTAGTTGAGTTGGGCTGCATCCTGCAAGCTGGAAGCGGGATAGATTGTGAAAGCTGAAAGCGGGAAGCTAAAAGCTGGAAGCTTAAAGCTGGAAGCGGGATAGAGATAGTGTAGTGTTACCGACCAAAAGGAGGGATTTACTTTGACCGAACGAAGATAAATAGCCAATGAAATGAAATGGTGCCGACCAAAGAAAGGAAAGGTATCAGATCGGATAGTAAGTAGTGCCGGGAAGAATAAACTGTGCGAAGGCTCAACCTCGTCTAGTGCTGCTACTTCCTTGGAATGAGACTGATTGAGACTGGGAAGATACTGTGCAAAGATAAACCTGGTCTACACGGAAGTTGTCCCATACAAATGAAAGGGTCTAAACCGATGTTGTACAAGCAAACTGGTATAACCGAACCTTAAGCTCTTGAAACTACGAGGTACGAGGTGAAACATTGTCTCGTGTGAACTGAAACCTCGTATCGTACCTATTGCCCCGTCAAAGTGGTGGATGTTGTACAAGCAAACAAGAAGTGGTATAAGCCATCAAAGCCAACCTGTGTGTGCTAGCTGAACCTCGTATCGTGCTGCTTCTCTCGCTAGCTGGCTCTATAGGCTGGTACTACCTTGCTTTAGAACTTCCCTTGCTTGATAAAACTTCCCTTGCTTGATAACTATAAGCTTAACCTCGCTAGCGGGATCTACTTCACGGGGAATAAGCTCTCGAACCAAGAGTTATCACTGGAACAAGATACTCGCTCACCAAAGCAATAACTCACCGAGGTCTTCAACCCTTACAGCAACTATCAGAACAATAATTATCTTACCAATCTCAACAGCCAAGCATCCTAACCTGCCTCTACTAACTGATTCTAAAACTGAACCATGAGTACTCCCTAGCGGGAGGAGGAAATAAGTCAAGGTGTAGCCAATTCACTTATACTGCGCTAGCTGAACCTGGTCTAACACGATGGTGTACAAATGATATGGTCTACCCCATCGATGGCACACGAACCAATAGCTAATCACTGGGAATTTGATACCTTTCAGCCACTTATCGGGCATTCTCCTTCATAAAATAGAGCCTATCCTTACTTACTCCCTTTGGGCAGGACCTACCTAGAAATCAGATAGGAAATTCCCTCCCTTATAGATATAGATATTGACATAGATAGACCCAATAAAGGAACAAAAACCACGCTAGGTGGGGACCCGTAATTATCTCCGCTCTTTACCCTTTGTAGCAGGCGCACTGGGCCAAGAGCGGTATATATTTCATTTACCGCTTTCCCCTTAGTAGCTAAGGGCCAGCTCCGCCCCCTACGCATGGATCTGAGAGTATAAAACAATAGACAGCCTTAAGCCTGCCCGGCTATCCGCGGCAAGTTCATTCACGTAACCCTAGCTCACTTAGGTCTTGGTCCCTTTAGGTAACAGCCTGCCCCCCGTAAGGACCGAGATTTCATGTTCCAAATAGCAGCTTTGATACTGAAAGCAGAGCCAAAATAGCAGCTCTATGGCAAAGACCAATAGTCTAAGTAGTATTAGCAAATACCAATAAATGTGATAAAGTAGGTAAGTTGCTCCATATGGATAGAGAAAGAATCGATCCCGGCTGGCTGGAGCCTTATTGCATGCCAAGATCCTAAGTGCGCATCAAGGTAGGTGTGGTCCTCTGTGGACCCGGTTCCTTCCTTTCCCGTTCTATCAGGTTCCATCAGGCCCATGTGTAGTTGGTTCTATGTGACCCTTGGTCCCACTAAATGCTCCGGCACTAGTTTAAATGGATCAGCATCCATCTTTGGTTTAGCAGCTTTAGCGAGCGGATCCGCATCCATCATAGTCAACTGCAGCTTAAGACTCGATTGGCCTTTAGTGTCCGAGGTTATAAGCGAGGCATAAATCACTAAGTAATGCCATTGTGGAGTGTGATGCTGAGTGTAAATGTCCTCGAAGAATGAGTGACCTATGACTTTCCTGATACTGGGGTGACGGGTCCAACATATGGGGGTTTCGCTCCTACCTCCTACCTCCTGCCAAGGGAAGACCGGCTTTGATAGTGTCGGTGCCTTGCTTCTGGTTTTCAATCTTTATCTAGGCGAGGTGCTGCCACCCTTACTTCTGCTGTCCTAGCTTTCTTTGTCTCTGCCTCTGGTGATGCTGCTCGCTCTGGTGCTGCTGCAAACGACCTTGTAGAGGGCGCCGTGCGAAGGAGATAAACGCAGTTAGGTATAAGTGGATATTTTATATCCACCGACCTCCGAAGCCAAAATCTTGTGAAACTCCTCTGCGGCTCATGCCCTGTAGCACACCGCACGTCTCATTAGTTCAGGATATTAGAGGTCTACAGGTAGAGAATTCCCATAACTCCTAGATGAGGAACCAAACATCTCTCATTCCTTTCATGTTGTTTTCCCATTCCCATGCAGTTGCTCCTGCCATTTGCTGCCCAATCGATCGGGTTGCTCATGCCGTCAATTGTTCAACCCAGGTTGAATACCAAACATGATCCAGAGATATAAATCTTGTGCCATAACCAATTCCCCAACAGCTACTGAAATGAGAGATCTGCTCCTTTTATCGGATCAGTAGGGGCTTTAGCCGAGAGCTCAGTTTATCCAGTAGCGGAGTTGATAAGCCTTTTTCTATCGAGGGTATTCTTGTATAACCGGGGGTTTCTTCCACTCGCATATCTTAAAGCGAGAGCTCTTGCTATTGATCAAGCAGATAAAAGAGACGGACACCTCACCTAGTTGGTTGGAGGGAGGAAAAGAGAATTCAATTTCTTCCCCGTAGGACTCGGGGCAACGAGCGCCACACCCGCTGTAGAAACCCTGGCACGAGCACCAAACCTGCTGTATAGGCAGGCCCTGGCTGTGAAATGCTATACACTTTTGGGTAGTCTATGGGGTAAGTCATCGGCATGACGGGTGCTGGTCCTCTGATCTGTAGAGCAAAGTTCGTACCTACCGGTGTGGGACCACCGTGGAGTGTTCTCTAGCGGGACGTTAATGTCCTCGACCTTTTGTGGTATCATCCCTCTGACGATAGAGTGTAAGTCGGAGGCCGTAGTAGGCAGGATCTCTGGATTGGCCTTTCTAGTTGATATCATCTTAAGACTAGACCTTATGAGGTAGGGGGGCTCCGCAGTATGATGTAGCTGGGCAGCTGAAAGGCGGAGTCCCTTGTGAAGGACCATTGTGGCTTGAGGCCCCTCAGAGATGGATGGGCTTTGAAGACGGGAAATAATGTGAGTAATGGTCTATATTTCTAACGTTTCATACTTTTGCTTGAACGAAGCTTGCTAGCTGGCTACGATTGCTGGGGTCATTGGGGAGACCGCACTTACCTGCCTTTGAAGTGCTACCGTTACTCCTTTCTTTGGAAACCCTTCTTTCTCATTTTCACTCGGTATCCCAACCAGGCATAGGCCTACCTACTAGCCAGGCATACCGGGCTAGGCACTACTGCCATGCCTCTATCCAAAAGCATATTACTTACGAGCATGTTCTAAAGTGGAAAATCTCATTAGTAACGAGAATATAAAATCCTCAATGGAGTGAGGGGAATAAATAGAATCAAATCCCAACCCTTCGCTATGCTCTTTGAGGGAATAAATAAAGCACTTTCGGTAACTAGAGAGACCGGGGCGTTATTACATATATAAAAAATTACCGACTTTCCTTCTTTATGGGCGACTCATATAAGTAATTACGCTTTAGCATCGTATGGGATCTGCGCTCTCATAATAAATCTGAATCTCGTAGGTAATGGGTTTTAGGTTTAAAGATCCAGCTATTGGTTTGAAGGCCTTAAATGCCCCTTACTTTGCGAAGTCTTTCTTTCATGTCTTGTCCCATTTCGGTAACTAGAGAGAGAATAAAAAGAAAAGCATAATTACATATATAATAAAGAATGACCAGCAGCACGATCCCCAGGGACGTCCGGAGAGAAAAGGGCTTGGTCTTCGCGGTTCCTCTCCCTCCTACGTCGGGAGAGCGACTCCGTACCTCGTCCTCCTTTGTCGGTCGAGCGTTAAAACCGTTTCTCACCCTCTAATTGAAACCCGGTAAGTAAGTCGAGTCAGTTGAGTCCACTTAGCTACCGAACTCAATTCAATAAAGACGTTAGGTGCTGAGGGTCATTAGACGTAATTACGTATATAATATCTAGAGATCCTCTCCCTCACCCATATGAATGAGTTTTTTTCGCGTTCAAACCCTCGACCTCCTACGTCAGTCGAGCGGCTCGTAACCTCGCTCCTTCCCCTCCTTATGTCGGGAAAGGGCTTAACGCTCCTCTATTTTTGGGCCCCTACCCAAAAATAGAGCGGCTCGTACCTCGCCCCTCGCCCTACCACCCATTCGGGAAAGGCGGATCTATTTGATACAGTTAAAGTCCTTCGTCAGATCAGAGGCCCCCCACTATAGTGCCCCAAAACACTTTACTAGAGCCATTAAAAGACCTTTTATTTCGTTACATCCGCTCAGGTAAGGTCCTTCAAGGTCAACCCGGGTTCAAATGAGAGGGTTATCCCTTACCTTATAACGAAGGTAAGTACAGAACCTACACAAATTCTGACCAAAGGGAGAGCCCATTGACGATAATGACTCCGTGTTCCTCACTGTTCAAATATATATGCTTCCATGATTAATGCACCACTTCCTTCGGGCGGGAGGCCGGCAGCCGAGCAGGCATGCTCCATTCAAAAGAAAGTACGTACGATTGGTTGCGAGAAAGAATATTAAATGCGTATTCCAATCCATCATCATACTTCATAAATCGGAACATGAATAACTGAATAAGCCCCAGTGCCAGGGTGGCATCGAGCGAGTGCTTGGTCCGGTAGGTAGCGCCTTCTCAGGTGAATAAATCAAATGGAAGACTTAAGTATAATTGAAAGAGTGGGGAGAAGAGAAGGGGGAAATAGCTCAGTCGGTTAGAGTGCTGGTCTGTCACGCCAGAAGTCGCGGGTTCGAACCCCGTTTTCCCCGATCATGCCAAGTGGCATGAATAAGGTTGCGAGCCTCTCCCTTCCCTCACCCAAGGGATTGGGGTTTATTTCGCGTTCAAACCCTATATTTTGGAACGAAGTCGCTCACTTGAAGCATGAAGGTGAGGGGCCCCTACCAAAAAATAGAGCCCTCCGGTCCTCGCCCTCCCGATGGTCAGGCTTCGCGCTCGTAACCTCGACCTCCCTACGGTCGGTCGAGCGGCTCTACAACTCGCCCTTTTATTTGGTCGGCCTGCCTGTAGGCTAGGCTCCTCGATCCCTACCTACCTACAGATATGATCCTAACCAACCCTTAGATAACAGACAGACAGACAGATATGATCCTGATTCACCCTTATAATTTATTGCCCCTTCCTTATATATATATATATTAGATATGATTAAAGCCTGAAAGGCCAAGGGAGTCTTCGAACATATATATGGGTCTGATCTTATCAAGTACTTTCGGGTGAATACTTCGGGAAGGTCGATCGGAAAGTTGCTGGAACGGGCTATAACGGGTGGGATAATTATACGATCTCAGATGATATTTGCTCCCTCTATTATGGTAACCACAATGAATTCAATTTCCCGGGAATTCTCCTTGTTTATAAATAGAATTAGTTACTTATATATCGCTTAAGGCTGCATAGCTTGCTTGCTAGTTTTTAGAGTTCCCACTAATAATAGAATCTACTAATACCCTAACTAATATCTAATAAACTAATACCCTAGCTTTACCTTTATTAATTCATACTTGACACGATTATTAATTCATACAAGGCGGGCCCCTATTTTGAAACAAGTTAAGAAGGTAGTAAATGGAATGAAACAGTGGTTGGGGCATAAAGTAAAGATATAAAGGCCCAGGTGATACCTTCTATGAACGGAGAGATCAGGTCCATAGGTTATGCATTTGGATTTGCATCTGCTACTAGTAGCTTTACAACGAGATCTGCATCCACCACTTCTGCTGGTGAATCCATGGGTTCTGGCACGAGATCTAAATCTCGATCTTTAACTGCGGCTACCCCTATCGCTGATGGTGGATATGCAATTGGATCCGCGGGATCCTTTACTCTGAATAATAACTTGCCCCAACTGGGTCTGCGACTGGAATAGTAAGGGATGCCGCCGTCTTTAGGTAAATAAGAAGTACTTGGCCTTGTAGTCGGCCTAGCCCCTCCTTCTATCTAACACTGAATAATCTCCTTTATAAGGATCAATTGGTTCTTCACCTGCTCCTGATGCTTTCATATAGTTACCCCGAATGGGTTAAACCTCAATCGGTTAAACTGCTGCCTCTCTAGTTGCCTACGCCTTGACTGCTACCTTTGGTGGGTAAACGGGTTCAACTTGAATGGGATCTCCATCTCGTTCAAAATCTGACCATCCCTCGATCCAACCAATCAACCCGGTCCTTGTGGGGGCAGTCTAATCAGCAGCATGAAAATCAGTCGAACCGGCATCATTCCCAGCAGCACAAGGAGTCCCCAGCACAAGCAGCATTCAAACTGGCATCAGTCGAAACGGCGTAATTTCCGGCATTACCATAAACAGTTGGGCCCAGCAGCAAAAGAAAGACCAGGATCATAAGAACCAGCAAAAGCATTTGAATAAGCAGTTAGAGCTGCACTACGACAAGCAGTTCCATTAGCAGTATCATTTCCAGCAGCCTCATAAGAACAAGGAGCCCTAGCAACAGCGCCATTATCAGCAGAAATAGAATGGATTTCAATAAGCAGTTGAAGCTGCACGACCAGGAGCAGAATTTCCAGCCCAAGCATCACCAGTTTAACCGGCTTATTCCTCATTCCCGGCATCATCAGTTGAAGGAGCCTAATTCCCAACAGTGTTCCCAGCGTCAACTATTGAACCAGTATCATTCCCGGCAGTACAAGGAGTTCCTAGCCCAAGCATCACAACCAGCACTACGACAAGCAGTCTCAGCATAAGCATCATTATAAAGAGCATTCAAAGCTGCATTTGAACCAGCCGAACCGGAAGTAGTAGTTCCAGCATCAGTCGAACTAGGATCGGGGTTAGTGGTAACACGTAAGTAAAGCAAGTAAGAAGAAGGGGCGTAGCGGTTTCATAGCATGCATGTAATACCTGCCTACTTTAGTCTTCCTGGCTGGCTTCTTTAATCTTTCATCACTGGGTTAGGGCATAACTACTCCATATCCTTTCTAGGGTGAAGAAGGGCTAAAGGTAAACACTTGTGGGCTCATCTACTTTCCAGCCATTGATATGAAGTGCTTGGCTGTATAGATCGAATCGGGCAGTTCCGAGTATCCCACCCACAACTGGTAGTAGCTGTAAAATTAATTAATCCAGTGAGCATAGGAAGTTTATAGCAATGCTCAAAGTGCAAAAACCCAAGCTCTCCACTCCATTTCCTAGGATTAGAAGATACGAGGAAAAATTCCTGACTCGTCTCACTTCGTTCCTAGGTTATAACATTATACCAATAAGTTAATACGTGTGACCCGGAAGACTTCATAGGGCAAGGCAGTAAGTAAATAAAGTCTTGGATGCTCATAAATAAAGGGTTAATATCTGCCGTACTCTACTCTACTTCTCTTCCAGGTGGAAAGAATGGGTTGGGCAACCCTCCACTCCTCCATATCCACCATAGTTTTATTCTGTTTGTAGATCTTTCTCCACTGACTGTTTTTCCCGTATCATAATCTTTTTGGTAAGCGAATTATTGACCTCAAGCTAGTTCAGTAATTAAATGTCCAAGGGTCACCCCACTAAACACCCAGAAAACAATATAAATCATAAAGTAAATAAACAAAGATATCCCACCGAGATGATTTATCTAAATCTAAAAGGTGGTATTGCTTAATAACACATATATGAAGGCCCAATATAATCAGTTGAGGCTCTGAAAAATATTCTCATCTGAAAAGGCACTGGGGCGATAACTCACTGGGAATCCGTCGTATGCAGTGTCTGTAACGACGACTCATCCCTAGTAACAAGTTTCAGCGATGAGGCCTTTTTTCATTTATAAAAACTCCTTCCCTTCTCGGCGATTTCTTTTTGGGTGCCTCAATTGTAATCCGATCTATCCATTCTATCCGCCCATTCGATCCATTAATCCTTGGTTCTCCCAGCCCTGGGGCCCAGCTTCTTCGGTTTGTACCATTCCTAGCCAGCTTCCTCCTTTCCCACCCAGCAAGCGGCGAAGGCAAATGAGTTCATCCTGCCTGTCATAGATAAACGTCCTGAAAGGTTATAGTTGCGTAATAAGAAAATCTATTTCGTAGTTCTGATGAGGCTATTTGGCCCGCCAAAGCGAGCAATTATCTTAGTCAATAATGGTCTGAGGCTATTTTCTAGAACTGGTATCCGCTGCAAGTAGCCCGGCTGGAGTAACCAAGCCCAGCTATGACTGGCATCCCTGGCGACTATCGACATCCATGATCATGCGGATAAGGCTCAGCTCATGTATCAGGCGGCGGGTCATGATGCGGATCAGCGGATAAGGCAGGATCATGCATATAAGGCAATAGCTTCTAGGCAGGAGGTTATGGGAAGAACGGGACCGTGCTAATTCATCAGGTGGATCCACTGTTCCTATCATCTCAGTGGTCCGACGGACGAACGACATACAATGGCGGGCTTATTTAGCTTTCTGGCTAGAGAGAGGTGTATGTGAAGGAAAAATAACTGCCTAGCCATATAGGAGCGGCCATCTGTGGGAGGTATGAGGGAGATCCAAATCGCTAATGCTCCATCTCTCGAACTTCACATCTTTACGCATGGCAACTAACCGAGGCTGGCACCCATCAATCAATTCACAACCCTGGTTCTTGCTTGCCGGCTGCTGGCAGACATCCCAAATTCCACACATGGCTTGCCACCATCGTGAAACAGAGAAATTGTAACTGACACACCGAAGGGATAGGATAGAGAAGAGCCATTCAGGCAGGTGATTTAGTGCCCAGCGTTAGGTGGTAACAAGCACCTATTCCCCTAAATCCTACACCCAGCACTTGTTCCCCACCAGGCGAGAGAGAAGGACCACATCAATGGATAACTGTTCAATCTGACCCGCCCGTTCAATCAATCCAGACCCAAAAGAGAAGAAAGGACCCATTCTTCTAACATACCTGAGAAGAGAAAAGAAGATAAGTTACCCATCACTGGAGAGGAAGGAGAAAGCCCCTATTAAGTAACATACCCAAAAGAAGGAGGGACCCATATTCCCCCGCCGGGATGGGGCATATACGGAACCATAGTTTCTACAGCACCTGCGCATAGAGCACCTGACATAGCCATAAAGCCGATCAGTGCCAGAAGGTCATTGTTGATAGCCGAGTCTATAGCCAATCATTGTGTAAGCCGGTCATAGCTGATAGCCAGTCATAGATAGAAGGTCCATAACCAGAAAGTTTGCTTGAAAGCAGATTATAAAAACTTCTCATTCACTGGTTTTATGCCATAAAATTGACCTTTTGGTAATTTCATCATTGGCCACTCAAACTGGATTTTGATTCTTTATAAACTACACTATATTTACTTATTGGGTGGGGGGGATAAGTAAAATAAGGACGAAGGCCAAAGGAAGAGGTTTTTTGTAAATCAAAATGTTACTTTGAGGTGCCCGCTAAAGGCGCGGAGCAGTGGATAAGTAGTAATGGTTTAGTCAAAGTTTGGAGAGTAAGAGAGCACAGCTACAAGTTTTATTCCTGGCTTAATGAATGGGTTGGGGCAGGCAGCACTCAATAAATAAAGGTTGGGTTAAGGCAGTAAGAAAGATAAGGGTAAGCTGGGTTCATCCCGTCCGGAAAGGTATATTTAAGTACCCCCAGGCACTAAGCGATCAATGAAGCAAGTGTCTAGGGCAGGTCTAATTATTCTGGTGGGGAATAGTTTGGAAACAAGGTTCAGTCGGGGGGTTAATATCCTAGTGCTGATCCTCGTCTTCCTGGCTTCAGCAATGAGTTGGGCAGCACTCCCTTCCACTCCATTTTAAGGGTGAGGCAAGAATTTAGCCGATCTAATCCCGACCAAATACTCTAAGTTCTATTGCTATGAAGCAGTTCCTGAAGGCAGTAGCAAGTAAAGAAGAGATGTTGGATCCCACCCATGCTGAGAAGAGCCTGGAGAAGTTCTAAGTACGCGACTAACTAAACGATGAATGCCTGAAAGGTGAGATAGGTTGGGTCTCAACAAGGGGGAAGTTAATAGAGCCATACCTCCTGACAGCTACTCTCGTGTTCCTGGCTTATAGATACTAAATCCATAAGAGTTTCTGTGTCATTAGTTCTAGCAGTGTAAAATGCATCTGGCAGTTCCACGATCTAAGTGAAAGGGAAAGCCTGTGAGTTCTAGGGTTGTGATAACTGACTGACTGGGGTGAAGAAGGTAAGCGGGTAAAAGGGTAAATTGATTCTCAAGGTTCTGGGACTAATGACTAAACGTATCCCAATCAGGTACTACTTCTAGGGTCTGGTCTAGTGGTACCTCCCCTACCGTTCTAAGGTCCGATACTGGTCTATCTGGTAAAAGGATCCAGCTCACCTCAAGTGTTCTAGGGCTACAGATCTACTAGTTCTGGTAGGTAGGTAAAGAGTAGGTAAACCTAAGGTATATGGGTTCCCTATAGCTATTTCTTCCTGGCTTCAGAAGAGGTTGGGCATAACTTCATATTCTAGGCTTTCTGCAGTAGTAAGTAAGTTCAAGTCTCTAACCAGATGCTCATAAGTAAAGGGTTCATAGATACTTTACTTCCTAAGATTCCTTCCTAAAGAAGCTAAATAAAAAGACGAGTCAAGAAGATTATTCTGATCCATCAATACATATCAGGTGTATCAAGATATAACGTATATAGAGCTAAAAGAAAGGTACTATAAAGAACTAACACATCGCTCCATATTCCACAAAAGGTTCAGGTCTCACGAAGAGCGTCTTCTCTCCATATACTTTTCCTCGTGCGATCAAGCAATAAGTGCCTTAACAATCTGTGCAGCTTAACATGCGATAATCCATCAACGAGTTTTATGAACACCAGAGATGGAAGGTCATCACATGGTTGGAAGGAAGGGTATTCTCCGGCCTTGCCCTCAAAATTAGTAATGTCTTAAATTAATTTAGTTGGGATGATAGGCCATACAGGGCTATGTATAATAGGATCATTCGTCAAACGAGACAAGTCAAGTAGATGTCGCCAAGAATGAAACTGGGTAGACGCAATGGAATGGGGGGTTGCTATATGAAGGATTTGACGTCCCATCGCGTGGCATATTACCACTCATATGATTGCCCCCCTGGGACGTTTCCACCCCCACGGGCAAAGCCTGTGCTCATTTGATGGCCAGCGCTCGAAGGGAAATTCCTACCAAAAGGAAAACCCAAATTAGGGATCGCAATACGTACTATATGGATGTTGTCCTAGACCTGTGTTGAAGCTGAGGAGTTATGAACCGCGCGCGGTCTTACTAGGAAGTGTTTTTATTGGCTACTCACTATTAGGGAGCCCCATTCTTCTTGTAAGTAAGGCGTGTTGGTGTTTTCCTCACTTCGATTATCTATAAAAAGGGGGTAACCACCAAGGAGGGCCATCACGGTACGAATAGGAAGCACGCCCCGCTTGCATCGTATTTAGAAGCAAGCCGAACAACTGGGAAGGTTGCTTGCCCTCATCCACTAGGGAAATACGGAGATCTGCTCATTAATATAGAAGCCCGCCAACTCTCTTTCATCTAGTTAACTTCAAATTAATAATAGTAGGGGCAGAAGGGGGGTAACATCCACAAATAATAATAGGTTCGCCCGTTTGTGCCTGTCGCAATTCCCTTGCCATAGGGCTGCTGGTCCCTGGCCTTTCATCCTGAGCTGTGTACTGAACTAAGACAAGCCGGTCCCACAGATGGCGCAAGAATCCTTCCCCTAAGGCAGAAGCAAATTGAAGCCTTGAGGAGAGGTTGGCCAAAGGGTCATATGATGGCATCATTGGGCAAGATTGGTTGGGACTTCACTTCATTCTATTCTATTCATCCCTTCAGCCATTGGATGCTATCACTTATGACCATTCTCAGACTGGATACTTTAATTAAACCTGTAAGTTACCAAGACAGCTGAAGAAGAGAAGCATTCCCGACACTGAGCAGAGACGCTGAGAAGAGAAGCATTCCCGACCGACCGAGCCGAGATCCCGACCCGCCCGAGAAAGGAGTCTCCCAAGCAGAGGCATATTTCTGATCCGACCGATCCGAGCCTTGAAGCATTCCGAACCGACTCGAGCCGATAACAGATAAGCATCCCGAGCCGAGCGAGCTGAGGAGCCGTTATCATCTGGTTTGCAGGGATACAGCTGGACGATATGGGGTTGTACGGTAACAAGAGACTCCTAATCAGACTAATCTGGATAATCCTAATTAAGGATGAGAACAACCCAAAATACTTTCCGGGTTGGGTAAAGCAACCCAATAATAAAAGAGTGAATCCAGCTCCTAAGGTTTCAAAGAGTTAAGGCCATGCTCTTGCTTGTTTGGATGACCTCAGGCCCCCTTGTATTATTGAAAAGTTCCAAACTAGCAATAAAATCATCGTTCAAAAGCATGTCAATGTTCAAAAAGGTAGAATCTATTATTAATGGATCTCAAATGCTGCGATTCCTGCGCATTTCTTTATAAAAGGATAGGCCTTTCCGAAATTCAACTGAGGTCTGTAGCTCGTTAAAATGCATGCTAGGAGCCTCTCCTTTCTGGATTGGAGGATTGGAGACTTGCGCCCTGCCCTGTCTGCCCATAATTATTTCCTGCTGTTTGTCCTGCTATGCGCGATACCATTTTCATATCCGATGCCGCGACCCGACTGAGCAGATCCGATCCGATTGAGCAGATTCGATCCGAGAAGCATCTCGAGCCACCCAATCCGAGCAGAGCTGCACCGTTGCAGAGTCAAGCAATTTTAATCTGGTCTGCAGGGGGACAACAAGATGGAGTTAAATGGGATGGACGGGAGAGATGGACGGAAGAGATGGACGGAAGAGACTCCTAATCAGAATTAAGTAGATGGTTCAGAATTATCTGGCTGGACGGTGGCTGGACGTTAAAAAGAGACTCCTAATTATACTAATTTGGGCGGGAAAACCCCAACAAGATCTGATTGGACCGATAAACCCCAACTACTGAATAAGTAGGGGAAGATCCAGTTGTTGTTGACCCACCGACATCTGAGCCGGTTCGAGAGCCTGTCCCAGAGCTACATTTATATATTATGTATTGGAAGCGGCATAACGCATTGTTAACCTTAAGAGTCCCATTGTTTCCCTTATTAGTAAATGAGCACCAGCGTGGGCAAAGACAAAGTAATCATCCTTTTATCCCATTCGAGCCCTATGGATAAGCGGGGTTTATTTGGTGGAACCCGTCGATCTATAACCACCAATGGCGAAGTGAGCCGTGTAAGCAGCGGGAGTAAAGGGGAGGGACCAGCGGTAGAGAAAGCAGCAGAGAAAGGGGCAGGAGCAACGAGAAAGGAGGGAGTTAAACTTGCAGCAGATAGAGATTATATAGTGGCTGATCCAGTTGACAAAATTTAACTTGCAGGAGGCCCGAAAGAAAGATCCAATTCCATAGCTTCTATAAAATTCTAAATTGAGACTCAGACCCGGGGAGAGTTTCATTTTATTATATACCGGGCAGAAACTGACGTTGCGCGTGCTTCTGGTCCAGAGCCTGTTCAGAGTGAATGATCCCGTGAAAAATCGAGATTGAGCAGATTCCGTGCCTGTTTACTGACCGAATGTCTCCAGTTTCCTCATTTGACCCAGTGCCAGGTTTAGGTGCCATTGAATTAGCCATCGATTCGAAACCACCATTAAAAGATCCCGCGAATAGAGTAGTTTACCCAGGCAAAAGCAGAGTAAAGGGCAGTTTACCATTGAGAAGATCCAGCAGTAGAGGAAAGAGTATATAAAGCTGGTAGGGTTAAGGATTAATAAGGTGTAGGACGGAGTCGGAAGGGCGAACCAACAAATTCCAACCTATGGCAGGTAAGGGATGCTGCGCGGAGAGTGGACAATAAGCAAGTGACCGGCACCGTGGGTATGAAACTGTATCGGTATTTAGCATTAATGCTGTAGTAGGGAATAAACCTATAAGAATAAGTAGGTAGGTCCTTACCTTGCAGTAGTAGGCCATATAAAGTTTAGGTAGGGATCGTAATGCTCAGCTTAGGAGGGCGATGAAATAGATATGCCTTTAAAGATTGGTAAGGTAAGGCCCGGGAAGGCAAATTGGATCCTAAAGAGCAGCACGTAGTCCCATTTCTCCATAGCAACCCTTCTTTTACTCTCTATTCTGGCCATATGGAGAGGAGGTAACTCTATACGCCCCAGCCATCTAAAAGGATCTCCCGCCATAAAATCAATCAATATCCGGGAGGAGGGGTCCCGCCTCTAAGCTATGTAAACCCTGCGCTGATAGATACCCGAGACCCGACTTTCCGAGTGGATCACGACTTTCCGAGTGGACCATCCTTATGATAAATACATATATAAATCGTAACGAATATAGTAGCACGACGGTAAGAGGCAAGCCAGCCTGAAGTGAGTTCCGAACAGAATCAAGTGCCTTGCCAGCACCCCGATGTCGAATTCATTTTTCTTCCAGCCAACCAATTCTGTGTTCTTGTATTGTGGTATTGTATACGTAATATAAGTAAGAATTCGCCATCAAACCATAAACCCATCCATCCTTGTTACGCCTTGTCCTTTCAATATGCCAATGCCATCGCCCTGTCCTTCCATTAAACGAAACAACGAGATTCAAAGTGTACGCCAACGGTGTACGTCCTGCCCATTCAAAGAACCAATACATTCAACGTGTGCCCAGCGATAAACAAAATAAAGAAAGTTCAAAGTGGGCCCCAATGCCAATGATTTTCTTTATTTAAGCCATAATCCAAAGGGCAGGTAATGGGGTCAATGTGCCCAGAGGACGTTAAGAGTTCTACCAATTAGCAAGCTCGGGTGGGGCCCAAAGTGAAGCCAATGGAGCCAATGAGAAGCAATCTAAGCCAGGCAATGGAGCCAACCAAATCAGATCGGACCAATCAGACCAACCAACCAACCAACTTTGTAATTTCCCATCCCCCAACAAGAACATATAAATATGGGGGAATGACCACTACTCCTCCCTATGGTCAGTATCAACCCCCATATCCCTAGCATGGCATTCCCTATCAGGGACCACAAACATAATATCCCTATTAGTCGGGGATGCAAATTTATCAACACACTCATGGACCATTGTGCAATAGTCATAATTGAAAGGGCAGTACCTCCACTTACTATGGATCCAACAACTAGTATGGGGCCTCCCCCAGCCTAATCCCTATTTCCCATTTGCTGGTCCCCTACAAGGACCTACACAACCCAACCAATCAGCTCAACAAGCGAAAATCCACTTTGTATGACCTCAACCTTTGTTGAGTATAAAGGATGAAGTAAATTATTGGTGATTGGTGCACGAGGTAATCTCCCTCTGGGAAACCCCACTTACCCACAACACTTTAAACCTCAAAAAGCCCAGCTATTGTTCTCAACCGCTTTCCCCAACAGGGGGTTGTTGTTACTACTTAGCAAGTCGCTGGTGCACCCAACCCACAGGGAAACCCCCTCCGCTCTCTCGTTAGCATTCCCGCAGGAGCATGGAAAAGTCCTCCTCCCGGCTACTGTACTCCATAAATCCATCGATTCATCGATCCATTGATCCCCCCTCATCAAGCAATCAATGTTTCTGGGTAATAAGTTCTGGCTGTTTCTAAGAATCTATCCGGGTAAGTTAAACGATGCTCTGCTAAGGGCTTCGCTCCTCTCTCTGGGCTACTGTAACAATCCATCCAGTTGCGCTGCCTGCCATCCAGAATCGGGCAAGAGTAACTACGAAACTAAGCTACTGGCCCATCCCATCCATGGATCCATCCCAATGAAGCTCTCTGATGTCCCATCCCATAATCCCATCCAGCCAAGCCATCCTCCATCCATGTCTCTGTGTCATCAGTTCTGGCTGTGGATAATTAATCCATCCAGCAGTTCAACGATCTAAGCTGCTTCAGTGCTTTACGATCTCTGCTTCAGTTCTGGCGGTGGATAATCAATCTGGTCGGTAGTTCCCACCCGTTTATCTGAGATAGAGGGAGGAGAAGGAGGCCAAGCAGCAGTCCCGGCAGCATTACAACCAGCATCAGCCCAAGCAGCAGCTTTAACATCTACCACTCTGTGCCTCTGAATTTCTAGCTGTAATGAATCCATAAGGTAGTTCCCACGGATCCCACGACTGGTTGTTGTTCCTGTGCCACCCACCACTTCCATTAATCCAGTAGGTAGGCTTTTTCCCAGATCCTCTTTCCCCCTCCCTCCATAAATCCTGCTGAATCCGGGTGTTTAAGTTCGTGGATCCTGGCAGCACTAAATGTGCCTCGCCCTAAGAAACTAAGGCACGAATGTGGTTCAAAATCCTATCCATAAGTAAGTTTATAAAGAAGATCCCTTAAGAAAAGGGATAGGTTCTGGGACCGAACTGGGTAAGGTTCTGTCAGTCAGCATTAAAGCTTGCAGTACTTTCAGAGTAAGGAGGGAGTACGTTTCAGCATTCCCACTTATAATCACTTCCGGTACTGGCAGGGGCAATTTACCTACCATGTTATCTATCAACCGATCGAAGCTCGAACAAGGGTCGAGGGTCTATGTAGAGGGCCGAGGTGGAGGGCCGTGGTTGCTATGGAAATGACCTTAACACAGACTAGAGCTTCATGCACTGAGTAGAGCTTCATGCACTGAGTAGAGCCTCTTTCTAGCACTGAGAAAAGTTCTAGCACTGATGAGTAGATGCACTGAGTAGCCACACTGAGTAGCTGCAGTGAGTAGCTGCAGTGACATGAGCTTCTAGGCATTGATCGACAATGCTTACTTACAATGTACCTGTCGAGGATCATGCGCCAGACAAGTGATTGTCTCCGGTAGTCTTGTTTCTTGGGCCAGGAAGTAACGAATTCAAGGCCGGTTAAGCGGGTCTAGCGTCAGAGCAATTACACCAGTTGTCACGTGGTGGGCGGTTCCAGGCAAGCGAGTAAGCAAGAACCGGCCGGGATAGATCCATATGCTCTATCTCCAGGTTTTAAAACCCTTCGAGTTGCGTTATCGCTCCTCCTCTTTGGCTGCGCTCCTCTTTCTTTTGCTCCTGGTGCTAGTGACTCTCCTTCTCTCTCCTTCCTTCCCTCGTCCAAATGGCTTGTGCCTTGTCCCCGGTCCCCCGCCCGATCTATGTTGATCCTTGTGCGCTCAAGCAAGAATTACCCAACCCGGTAAACGCCCCTACTCCCTGTCGACTGGCTTGCATCAAACAAATTAAGTTCTAATAAGCATAATCGGCGGTATATACCCAGTAGGATTAGGCACTCACTGTATCATCTCTAGACGTTTGGTAATCTCCCCTTGGTTCAGGCTACTACGGCTCAGGTTATGGCTCAGGGTTATGACTCTAGGTCTGGCTACAACGGCGCAGGTTCAGGCTGATCTAGCTCTCACTACCTATATGGCTGCTCTTCTTTTTCATTCAGGCAGGCGTCTTTCCTATTCTTTCCCTTACGACAAATAATTCCTCCAATGATGCGAAAGATCCAATCATGGATCATACCTGCAGCAAGCAAGCAGCGGTGAAACCAACAGCAAGCAGTGAATCCCAATCTGGACACAAGCAATCGTGAAGGGGCGAACATCAATCTGGAAGCGATCAAGCGAGGTAAAGGTAAATAGCAGTATCCACTCGGCCGGCGGGAACAATAGGTAATATACCCAGAAGGTTAGGCACAGAGTTTATCTCGGATGCTCTTTATTTTCCAGTCTAACTTGCAGTCTCTTGACTGAAGATCAGAGAGAGTAATTTGCCTAACGCCCAAGGCCTAACCAGATTAACACTCTGGAAATAATGTAACCTCTAACTTGACTTCGCTTGATCTACTTAATGACCTACTTACTCAGTGAGAAAGCAACCAACTCACGCTTCGCCCGTCGTATTCACCAACCTTACATTTAGGAATTCTTCTGGGTAGTATCACTATTACCTTCCGGGTACCACTATAACTTATTCTTCCGGCCGAGCTTTGCCAATACGATGATTCAATTAGAACTGCTGAGACCTACCTGCCTGCCTGCCTTTCAGGTAATGCCCGCTGCTCCACACCTGCATAGTAAACCACCTGAAGACCTAGACCTCTTAGCCCTATATTACTTGATTGGAAATACAGCTACACACCCCGGGATAATAAGGATGGATGGCATTGCACGGCACAACACCCCGAAGTAACCAGAGCGCAAAAAAGGGAACAACTAGAAGCATCGGAATCTGAACTCGCCTCACCAGCCGAAAATGCTTCCCTATCATTAAGAGGATGAAGTGACCGTGGAACGACCGCAAATGCTCTTTTAGCCATTATTCTTATGATGGAGTCAGTGTTTGTTGCTAGGCAGGTTTCGATCATAGTCAATAGGGGACAGTCAAGGGATTGATAGTTCTGCAATTGAACAGCGCAGCGTGCCTGCCCTGCCAGGAGGGACATTCTTATCGGAAAAACATACTTCGTACCTCCATGACTGCTATTGGAAAATCCCATATGGGTCTGAGATCTTCTCCTGCTGATACGAACTACTATTAAAAGAAAAAAGAGCATAGCTTATATAATTGGTGGGAGTCTTGCTTGTTTTGGTGCTGGGACTTCTTACTTGAAGTTTTCACTACCACTTGTTCGAATAGGTCGGTCCTTCCAGAAGAAGCCTTGCTATATGGTATGGGCCATCCCCCCTACGTGGAGAGCTCTGCGCTAATCGATATCGGAGCCGGACAAGGCAGGTTCCCAAGTGCTGCAATAAACAAGAAAAACGAATGTAGCAAAGTCTGATAAGCTATCTTTTTACGTAAAAACGAAAGTGTATTAATTCCGCAATAGAGTCTATTTATGAGTACATGGTCTTTATTCCCCATTGGATCACTGTTTAGAAGAATTTGGCATTTAGAGCTCCCATGGATTATTCCCTTCGATCTATGTGCCGCTGTAGTAGTAGCTTAAATGATCTTCTACGTTGTAGCCCACTGAAGACGACTCCTCTCCTCTAGGTGTATCTCAACTCCTCCACGTGTAACCTCATGGATCTACCTAATCGAACCTGCATCGTGTCCAAATTTGTGTAATCTGCGTCGTGTAACCTCATTGCTCGTACCTCATCGTGCAACATAAAGCAACGTGTAACCTACCACCTCTACGTGTCTCTGTAGGGAGTCTCCTCTCATTGATTAGGCCCATTGTACCTCCCTGCGAGTCTCTGTAGGAACTTCCGTCAGGGTAAGCAAAAGGGGATTAGTGAAAGGGGAATTGTAATGCGGATTGAACGAAATGCGAGAATGCGGTAATGCAAACTCGAACTGAACAACTCTGTCCGGGGAACTTACAGATACTTATTTATTTCTTTATTGGGTCAGTTTCGATCCGTCCGTCCGCCCGTTGGACCTTCGAGATAGGTGGTCCTACGGACGGTACGGGTGGTACGGGACAGGTGACTGAGGTGAGTCAGTGAGTGAGGGTCATTCCCGGTAGCCCCAGTCAGCCTCAGCATTGCCAGAATGAAAGTAACATAATTAATAGCTGATCATTGCCGTCGTAGATCATTCCGGTCATAGGAATAGGAGATCATAGCCAGCAGTCTGAGCCATATTCCCCCATGCTTGCCTTGGGTGGAGAGATATTGATTGATATTGGATTGCCAACAGAGAGAGATAGACCGGTTGAAGGAAAATAAACTAAACAAAGAAACGGAGGAGGGCAGCTCGAACTCTACCTCTTTATACCTCTAGCTACCAATATGATATACCTCTAAACTATCTGCGCTCTAACCTAGACCCTCGAACCTCGAACTCGAAATATACCCTGGAGGGAACCATAGCCCTCAACCATAGCCCTCTGCCCTATAACCTCGAGCTCACTTACGAATATGGGACACAAGTTTCCACATACTTTAGTAACCTTCAACACATACACGAAAGATATAAGGAAGGACCCCCTTCAATGGAGAGGAAAAGAACTTTCACATACCCCCGGAAAGGGGCTAAGACCTCTATTGCTAAACAAATGGTAAAATAAGCCCTTGCTTTTATTCTAATAATTAGTCCCCATAATAAACACTATTTAGCCCACATCTTTTCAAGCTATTGAACCCGCCTCCTTCCTGATTTATTCGTCGCCTTTGCTCCGATGTCGGAGATGCTTTGCGGCGTTGCGGCGACGTCATTTTGGGTGCCTCAATGGGGTATAGGCTCCATTTGTTTGTTACACCCCTAACACCTTGTTTCCTTGGAACCCATTGAATTCACCTTTTGCCAAGCCCACCGAGGGGGTAGGGGGTAGTTACAGTTATTGGGAGATAAAAGGTCCTAGGGTAATAAAAACAATGATCCACTTCCTGACCCTGTTATGAGAACTGGTCAATTCAGGAAGGAAAGGTGGCGTGTGGTCACTGAACTGAGCAATAAACAAGTGGTCAATTCCCTAATGAAAAGTGGCGTGTTATGATAGAGAGTGCGAACGGGGCCTATCAAGTTATCCTATGTGAACCCGGCCGAGATGGGCCCTCGCGTTGCCATTGAACACCCGAACGCGGTAAAAGAGGCAGTGAGTCGTTTTATGAGGCTGACTAGAATACCTTTCTCGTTTTAGTCTTTTGTGGCTGGACTAGGCCTTTGTCACTAAGAGACTCTATACCACAAACTTCATTTATTGCTTACTTTGTGCTGCTGCCTATTATTTTATAAGAACGGGATGAACCGACGGTGGTCTGCGTCGGAACTTCCGGATTGAGTCATTACAGCTGGAACCTTTAGCAGAGATCATGGCATGGGATTCTATTTAATTGATCTATTTACCTCACCGCTTCGATCATCATGGAATCACGTATTTATAGAGGTGAGTGATCCACGCTCTCGAACTAGCCAAGTGCCAAGTCTTAGCGCGCGCGGGGACCCATCCTAAGCTAGGAGAACATTGCCTATACTGACTCCTCCTCAAGCGGGATTTTCTCGACTTTACTATTTGCGAGCCCACGCACCGGATTGGTTTTCCAATGACTTAGGGAGCTTGACCTTATCCCCGGCCGGGGGAATCATCTCTTCGAAGCCCCCGTAGTGGGTTAGCTTTTGGCTGTGAGAAACATATATAACGAAAGACCCGCCTATACCAGTTCGTATCAGGGCCTTTGAGTTTTCCCAGATTGTTTGGGAACGTTTAACCTTAATAATAAGCTGACCTGTAGCTACGGCCGTCCCTGAACTCTTGCGGCATTGCCAATGGGCATGAGCACTATGGGCAATCCCTATATGGATACCGGATATTTATGCCTACAAAATGACCAGGAAATAGACTGATCGAGACAAGGTTACTCACAAACACACTAGGATATACCAGCAGCAGCCTCCGCACCAGTAGCAAAAGCAGTAGTTGGAGAAAAGAGAAATAATCATCCAATGTGAGAGAGAGAAGGAAGAAGGGCCATCGAGAGAAGGTCAAGGATAAAGTCAAGCCCGGTTAAAGGAAGAGATCATTGTAACGTGAGCCTGAACGTTGTATTGGTTAAAGGATTATTATATTTATTACTATACACTTATTGGTAAATGTAACATACAAGGAGTATTTATTTCTAATACACTCATTGGTAAATGCGGCATACAAGGAGTATTATAGCTAGGACTATACACTAATCGGGCTGCATGATCTGTCTGATTGTATCATATTGAAAAAGAACTAGAAGAAGACAAGTCTATGTCTATCAATATCTATGGAGATTACTTAACCACTTAAAGTGTTTTCACTGTTGCCTTTGAACCCGAAAGACGGAAAGGAATCGCAGTTAACCCGGCTTTAGGTTGTTCTGCTTCAATAAATACGCAGGAGGAAGCTAACTCCTAAGGGGAGACCAGTCTCATTAGACTTCTGGTCAGGGCCAGTAATTAGGCAAGCTCTTAGGCAAGCCACCTACCATTGGCAGGCTAGGCAAGAACGACAGCGGCTAGTATTTAACGACTTACAAGCTTGGCAGGTGAGATTGCTTGTAGGTAGGCTTATTCCCAGTCTGAATCAGTCTCATTCCCATCAAAAAGTAGCAGCACGAGGTAAGGATGCTTTCCAGTATCACGAGGTACACAGCTTATCAGCCCGATTACAAGCTTGACCGGCTAGGCAATAACGACTTACAAGCTTGGCAGGCTGGCTAGGCAATCCTTAACTACTTACGAGCTTTACCGACAGTGATTCTTTCGTGAAGGGTCGTTAGGCGTAATTACGTATATAAATTCAGATACGGAAAACAGAATTTGAAAGGCATTCGATACGATGCTAATTAGATTTGTTAGTTCAATAGAATCTGTACGTTTTATGCTCAAAATTGAATAGATCATACTCGATTAATTCTTCGATTGCAGAATTACGTATATAACTCATGACTGGAAGATCTCGCTAAAGTCGAAGTAAAACGAAGTAGTGTCTTGGTGAGCGAAACCGGGGGCAGAAGGGCAAGATGAATGGCCCCCTCCTAATTCAAAACTGACTGGCTGGATGAACTAAAAGTAACTCCAGAGAAAGCTCTCTGGGCGGTAGAGCCAGTAAAGCCGCTCTCCCGGTCAGACTATCGGGGTAACTCCGTCTTTCGGGGGTGAGACTAGAGAAATATAGTTGGTTGGTTCTCCAATCGGTTGATAGGGGAAAGGCTACGAACCTAAACCTGTCGATCTGAATTCACCCTCTCTGAAATGAAACCGAGACCCCAATCTGAGTGAGAAAGAACATCTCTTTCAAGGGTTAGCGCTCGACGACACAACAAAAGGATGGTGTCACTGTGGCATATCTATTCTGTTGGCGTTGCGGCGGCTGCACTGGGGTGGGGGGACTCTAATCGGGCATAGTAGGTGGCGACGGAGGGGGCTCTTCTTATTAATAATATTGGTCTTCTGGGTTCCTCGCGCTTGCTGGTCCGGGCTTCCATCCGGGCATATTCATCTTCTTTCCTGGGTGTGGGTAATTGTCGTCTTATTCTTGTGCGACCGGGTCGTCGTAGTGCCTCGGCCATCCGTCCTACTAAAGGGGCGGGGGGTGGTCTAGGGTCAGTTGATTCGATGGGGGTTCGTTCTTCTTCATCATCTGATTCTGACGCTGGGGCAGCTTCGCACTAACGCGCTCCGCTGGCCTCACACGCCGGCTGTGCTCGGCGGCCTTCGAGCCACCCTACGGGTTGGCTCTCCGGCTATATAGATTTCTATTTTATTCATTTTCTCTCCTATTTACTTACCTTATGTATGTATGTGTAGGGCGAATTTAGGCATTACCTAAGTGTTGCGGGATAGGGCGATGAAGGAAGGATCTAAAATGTAAACTTCATATCATTTCTTCCCTCAATCGAAATAAACCACTTATTTTCTGCCTATTTCATCTCATTTCTTCCCCTTTCGTACTTCCTTCGCGCTGTGAGAGGCAGGGGTAAAATGCATAGAAGGCCCAGAAATGGCCTATGAGGCGGTAGTAAATGTTTAGTTATGGCAGTGACTTCGTGAAAGGGAGAGAGGAAAGAGAGAGGCAGATAGAAGGATAACCATAAAAGGAGAATCTATCCATATTGGGTCTTATGTAATTACGCTTTCTTATATATGTAATTACGCTTGAGCATCAATCTTTCTATGCTAATGGCTAAGCTTGCTAATTGCTAAGCCATTCCTTCCCTCGGCTTAAAGAACTTACCGCCTTCGGCTTCCCCCGCCTTCGGCTTAAAGAACTTCAATAACCCTGCTTGCTAAGCCATGTCCTTGCCCTCCACGCCTTCGGAAGAACTAAGCTTGCTACGCCTTCGGCTTCTACGCCCCGATAAGGTCCATGCCTACCTAGCGAGTCAAGGTACCCGCCCCATGCCTACCTAGTGAGTCAAGCCATCTAACCTACCTCCCTTAGGATCTTCCCATCCCATGCCTACCTAGTGAGTCAAGCCATCCCACCTACCATAACTCATCTGGTAATAAGTCTACCCATGCCTACCTAGCTTGAGTTCAGGTCAGATCACCTACCTACCTAACTCACCTACCTTGGGATCACCTACCTTAACTCACCTACCTCTGGGGATAGGCATACTACCTACCATAACTCACTTGCCTGCCTGGGTGTAGTCAAGGAAGGATAGGGTTATTAGCCTTATCTTCCCTTATCTATAGGGTGATCTCACTTAGATACTTGGCCTTTCCCTTATTTTCCCTTCCCTCAAAAATTATAACCTACTTCCTTCAACTACAGTTGCAATACTATAGTATAACCCTCCCTGGTGATCGGTGAGTGAGGGTGATTCCGGAGTTTATCCCCTCTTTATTCCAGCCAGAACCACCCTCACCCTGAATGAAACTCCTTCAGAATAACTCTCTTTATTCATCCATCAAGCAAGGGGAGGGCAAGCAATCCGAATCCCGACTCCCCATAGCCCACACAGGGTGAGAGCCGGAATCCGCCCCCCCCACTTGATTCGTTTCACGAGCGAGAGTGAAGCGGGCTACCAGTGGTATAAAGCGGGCACTTTCTTTTAAGCTGCTTTTGTCAGGTTTTGTCGGGTCCGGGGGGCCTATCCCTTAGTCTTCTCGAAAGAACCGGGATCAGGGAGAGAAAGGAACAAACTACTGGATGGAGGCGCCCTCCCTCCCAGCAGGCAGGGCGGCGGCCCCATCCTGGCAAGCTCCTTTAGTTCTACCCCCCTTACTTAATAAATAATGAATCCTATGGGGAGAAACTACTCACTATCGAAATGAAAGACGATCGATTATCTACCCAAGGAGATATAAAATCCCACATACGAGAAAAGGTCACAAATATAGTTAAACCAAGTAGCATTGCAAAGGCATAGTGATAGTAGGGTCGGGATATCCCCGCCCTCCGGACCGGACGTGAAGGTCCCCCCTCATCCGGCTCTCTGCAGGGGAATATCCACTCACTGCTTCCCCCAATATCCCCCCCTTTGCCACATCATGGGGAGGTTTACAGGAGATCCCAGAGGCTCGCACTGCTATAGCAGCAGTCCGGCTGCTCCTGCCGAAATCATTGCTATTCATTCTCTCCCCCGTGCTCTGGCAATTACGCTCCCTAGACTATTGACCGTACATGTAGTTAGGCTAGGGACAATGACGATCCGAGATATATAATGGCAATAATATAGAAATCGATAATGATGACGATACATATATCTATATCTATATCTATATATCTATATATATATATCTAAAGATATATAGATATATATATAGATATATAGATAGATAGATAGATAGATAGATAGATATACATATATCTATCTTGATACATATTGAGATATGGAATTTATATATAAATATATATAAATCTAGATATATCTAATAGACATGGCCATCGATATATCCATGTATCCTAATATATATATCTATATATTATATATAGTCTAATACGGCACAATACGATATAATGCAATGGGAGGGATGGTAGAGGGCTGCCTGCGCCCAAAAGCGATGATTCACTTGTCCCCTTGTCCATAGGGACCTCGTGGCATACTACCGCCGCGACTCCCGCTAGATAGCCGCCCCTTTAGAGATCTCTATTCTTACAGCCTCGTGGACGAAAGGAGGGAACTTATTGTAGGGATTCATTAACTTGCATTCCTGCTGGCACTACTAGAAAGCTCCGGTCTTAACGCCCCCACTACTGCTGCCCTTCGGGTTCGTAGAGTCGGGTTTACCGTTTACCCACAACGGAGGAGCCGCCCCCCTACTTATCGGGGGGCAGGCGGCCACGGGTTATAACGCACTCCTCGCACGACGAATCCACTTTGAAGTTGACTCATTCGCTTGGCCAATTGTAGGAATGTGTACGAAATACCATAAGGGCCCAATATCTCAATAGCACCTTTGTCTGAAGCTTCGAATGAGACTTCATATCCGAAACGAACGATCTGACAGGCTATAAAGTCATTAAAAACTTGATCGGGGAACCAGCGTTTATTTAAAGAGCAATGGAGTCGATTACCAGAAGTACTAGTTTCAAAGGCTCGTTGGAATTGATCCGCTACGAGATTTACATTATACGCCACGAAAGCACCTAAAGTACTAGACAGAATAGGTATTGGTTCGGTAATGGTTGGAGCAGCAAACTCAGATTCGGCAAGAATCTCATTTTTGGGTAGTACGGAAGGGGGATTGGCCCGAGAATTGGATAGGGGGTCAAGACGCAGCCTAGGCTTACTCAAGTGCCCTCCGAACCGCGCGAGATGGTCGCCTATTACACGGCTCACTAACTCTGCATTGGGTTTGGGTACCTATTATTCGGCGGCTACGGGCGCTACTATAATTATAGGTAGGGGGGGCGTTTGCTGGACTTCCGTATGGATGGCGGCATTTTCTACAGAGTGGAACCGGTCGAACGGGACCGAAGGCATTATGGATGGACGGTAGAGTCGAGCCGGATGGATATCTCATTGTCCGTCAAGGTTATACCATAATTTGTGTAGGTTATCCCTTACCTGAGCAGAGCTAAGTCTTTGAGGGGAATAAATAAAGGGCCTTTCAGGTGATAAGTCCTTTCCCTCCAGGACCTTTCAAAAGAATACCTTAGTTCCGAAGCCTTCTCGAAGTCCCTAAAAGGACCAGACCTTTCAAGGCCTTACTGGCTGGAAGGAACGAAGTATTCACCCTGAAGAAGACCTACCTTTCTTCTTCAAATGGGTCCGCCTAGAAGGAAGTATTTACCCCTACCTACCTGATAGGGCCTTTCTTCTTAAAATAGGTCCGCCTAGAACTATTCACCTTGGCCTTGCCATGCCTAAGTAACGTGTAAGGGCCTTGCCATGCCTTATGTAACGAAGGCCCACACCGGGGGTCCTGGCAATGCCTCTTACTTTATTTACATGCACTTGACTGTATAAAATAGGTCCGCCTATAACGTGCGTGCCCTGTTTTCTTCCCTCAATGCTATGCCTTATGTCACGAAGTAAGTGTACACCTGGAAAGTCATTCCAATGCCAGGTCTTGTATTGTATCCCAACCCTTCTCATTTCGGGCCCTTCTCATACCCGCCATAGTATCCCAACCAGGCATGGGCACCCCACCTACCAGCGATATGGTAGGTGGCCAGGCTAGGCACTACTGCCATGCATGCCTACCCAAGCATATTACTTACGAGCATGCCATCCTCTGGGCGCACTCATGCCTACCCTCCCTCATGCATGCCTACCTTCCTCATGCCAGGCATACCAGGCTAGGCGCTATATGACTTTTGCCTACCTGGACCAGGCTAGGCATAACACCTTACTTACGAGCATGCCAGGCATAGGCATCCCACCTACCTAGCTACGAATATCCCAACCCTTCTAATACCCGGCCGGTAAGTACCTTACCTACCTGAGCTACGCGAAGGCCCCTTATAATTAAAGTAGTTAGTTAAGCCCCCTTATAATTTTAGTACCCAACCCTTCTCACTTATTTCCTTGGCTTGGCTTACTTATATCCTTTCCCCCTTATATATAATTCAAGTAGTACCTACCTGAGCTCTTTCTCTCTCACTCAGGAGAGAGGGTCTAGGGAGTGAAATGCATTCGAAAGGGAAAGAGAGTAGTAAAAGTAAAGAAATATAATCTCCCAAATCGTACCAGAATATAGTATATAGACAAAGAGAGCTTTAAATAAATACATGCCGACGGAAAGTCCGGCATTCGTCAAATCCACTTCACTTACTTATTACCTTGGCTGGCCCTGGCCCCCTACTTATATATAGCCTGGCTTTGGCTTTGGCTTCAATCTGTTACGCCTTCCTGGCTCAAGACACTAGGAAAGTCTTTTGGGGCACAGTAAGGGGGGCCTCTGCTTTACGAATGCCAGACTTTAAATGCCCCCAAATTGCTCCGCCTTTCCCGGAGTATTGACCTAACGAACTACTTAATTAAGTAGTTGGGCTAAAATAGTAGTAGACTTTTAGAGAGTTGTGTCTTCTCTCTCTTTTTTTTAAACTTCTCTTCTTGGTCTCCCTGGCTCTAGTTACCGACATTATACGAGTCATTATAAACCAGTTGCGAGGTCTTGAGGGGAAGAAATACAGGGCTTACCAAGTGGACCTAATTTATCCGCTTACCAGTTAGCGCCGCTTACAGCATTCCTCTGACTGAAAGGAAGGGTCGACCGGATTGGAATAGGAAAAGAGATACGGGCATGGGCGGAGCAATTGGATGTTCGGGTTCGGAGTTTAAACTTCTCTTATTGTCTTTCGCATAATCTTCTTGTTTCTGCCAACCGTGGAACCCGAACCCATTATTGATACGGGATCAGACGACCCATTGATCGATTGGATTCCATCACCACATCGACATTTGCATTCCGATACTTGAAATAAAAAAAGAAATAAATGGCATTTCACCTGCTTCATCGATTCCCTCTGATACATTTCTCAGGCATTGAACTGCTCGGGATCTCCTTCGTTTGGACACTCGACCGATCCAATATATATTAATTTGGCATGAACGCGTGCATTCGTTTTTGCGTCGCTACTGCACTCGAGAATATGGACAACTTAACTTTCGGAGATTGATTGATCGACCCGTTACCGATAAATAGATGCCCGTGGAGCCCGCCCTCTTAAGACCCTCAACCGATGATATAGAGAAATGTTGCTCGGTTGATCCCTAAGTGACACTTGGGATCTGCGGGAGATAGCGCTAATGCACTCTTAAGGTTCATCTATCTTTGTGCACTCGACCCGGCCGGAGAGAATAGTTGGGGGCGATCTCCTATCGAATCGACCCGCACTCGTCTCATCAACTCACTTTCTGGAATTTCGGACCTTCGAATCAAGGCCAATGATTTAGCTCAAGCTCAACCAAAGAAAGGGGATATTATTTAGGAATCGTTAGCCTTAACATGACATGCTTATTCCTTCGGCGGCTTGTGCTTGGCTCAACGGAAAGGAAAAGACTGGGCTACGAATAATAGAACAGCTGAGAACCTTTAAGGGAGGCTCTGAACGGCTCTATAAAGGGGCCTTGAGAGGAAGGAAAGAAAGTTGTTGGTATCGCTGGAAGGGGAAGGGAGCTGGCTTCAGCTAGAGATCCAAGGGTGAGGTGAGGAGATGTTCCAAGTAGAACCACCCGAGCCTGCCTTGCCAGATAGGCGAAGGGACGAACGCGATAGCGCAGGGAAGTTAGTTGCAACAGATCAACCACGGGGGGCTGGCTAATATGAGGGGGGAGATGCTGGACGAAAGACATACATATAGAAGAACGGCTCCCGAAAGCTCATGTGACCGTGGAAGGAAATCAAATCACGTGACTAAGACGCCTCCCTCCTGGGCCCGTGCGATATCGACGACCTACGATCGATGGTATCTCCTCTCAAGCGATTCACTCGAACGTACCGGGCGGGTTGCGGTACCAAGAACGGGGGGATTGGGAACTGGCACAATAAGGAACCTCGTAGAGGGGGGAATAAAATAGGGAGCTTCGGATACGCCCCTTAGTTTAGCTCCTCCGGGCCTCCCCCCCACTACGCAGATAGTTACGCAATCACGCCGAACTAGATTAGATGATGGAACGACTCCGAGGAAGAGAAGAGCTCCGCCGGATTCCAGGCCTTCCCCCGTCCTCCCGTACAGAGTCAATCTAAGAGGGGGACGGAGGAAAGAAAGCGGCTGTGCGATCGATCATTGGCATTACCCTCCCTTCGGATCTCGTTCTTCTCCCTGAACTGCGGGCTGTTAGCATTGTTCCCACTGACCCGATCTAACACTCTGAATGAATGAACGAAATTTCGGGGCCGAACAATGACCAGTGAGAAGCGTATGGCTACGCGAGACTCGCACCAAAACAAATAGAAGTTGCGGCGAGCAAGCACCAATCAAAGCATGCATGATAGCGCTTCGGGAGTGGGGGGGCTGGAAAAACGACCGGGACGACCATGATTGGGCCGCGCGATCTATCTGGTCTGATGGGCTTCTCAAAAGTCAGTCTCTTTGTGGCGGGCGCCTCTTTTGATTCTTTTGTAACTAATGTAGGTAACTCTCCCTGGACGGCCTAGGTGTAACATCTAAGTCGCCTAGGTGTAAATCTGGTCTTTAACCTGACGTGTAGGTGGTGCTATGGGTAAGCAGTGGGATGGGTAATAGCTCTTGAGTGCCTATCGTCCATGAAATGGGACTATAAGTTATTTTTTGAAACGGGTCGTTCTTCTCTTCGGGACTCCCGTCCCCTATGTATCTGTCCCTCGGTTTTCTCAAGCTACGGTCGGGGGAGGAGTTCTATCGAGGCATTAGACTTTGGTCCCAGCATTCCTTTTGCTGGGCTCAGGGTGTCCAATCTTTCTGTTCTAACCGCCGCATCCTCGCGCTTGTATTGCGATCTTATTATAGATGTAATATTGCATTGATAAACCCGGCTGCTGCGGGTACTTAATATGCCCATAATACATAGATTGTAAAGGTCCTCGAGGCTAACGGAGGCCCTCCCCAGGGACTGTCTATTGGGCAGCGGTGTCTATGTGTCACTGTGCCCCTTCCCGTTAACTGTCTATTAGGCAGCGGTGTCTATGTGTCACTGGGTTGGTGTGTGACCCCGAACAATGCCCGTTCCGACTCTGGATTGCTGGCCGAGACCCCTAAGGCTGATAACCCCCCTGACTGAAGTGTGGGATATTCAATATATATGGGGACCCCTAGCTTCTTTGATCTTTCTCCTTCTGGGATATGTGCATTCCGCTTATCTTCTTTGCCCTGTGTGTAGGGCCTCATCCGAAATGCGACTCATACGTGTGTAAAATGGGGGGGCGGTTGTTCTCCTTGCTAAGTCCGGAGCCGAGATCAAGTAAAAATGGTAACTACGAACTAATGTTATGTAAAACCCAAGAACTAAAAAAAACCCCGAACTAATTGGAGTCAATTTGGCTGATGGAAACCCCTAATATATATTGGGCTGGGTCCAGGCGCCCCTAAGACTTGAATGATTCCATTGACGTCCAAGACCCCCTTGGCTGGGACGGGCAACCCCTCGTGCTTTACAACCAAGTGTACCTGTCCTTGCCCGTACGGCAATCCCTCATGGTCTCACGAACCTCCGTCTCACGAACAGGAGCATTGATAGCCAAACAGTAGCATTGATAGACGGCGGGTGTCCCTGTTTAAATCCCGTCCGGGGTGGTCCCTTTGTTAATCCGGTGGGATGGGTCCTTTTCCAGGCTCCTAATATTTATTTATTTCGGGTGAAACGCACTTCGGCTTCTATTTAATTGTAATTTGTTTGTAACCTTCCTTTCAGGGACCCATAGCACCTCTGCCCAAAATACCTCCATGGGCGGATACAACCGAGTGATCCATGGCCAGAGCTGACCACATTCCCGTGGACCACGGGGCACATTTTCCGTAGGACAGAAGCACGGCGGAGCCTAGCGGTAACAGAAAGAAGCACAAGTAGGTCGGGCAGGAAGGAAGCAAGTGGAGGGCCGGGAGAGAGCCCGCTACTGGAGAGCCCACCGTATAGAATAGAAAGATAGGGAAGGTTTGCAACGAACCAAGGGAGGACCGCATATATCTGGGGCAGCTCTCCTTGGTTGATGGGCACTGTTGGTAAATAATAAGATCCCTAATCTATTGGGGAGGGTCAGTGTGGGGGTAAAGCGTCAATGTCCCCCTACCTTATAAGGTTTATATACGACTGTCGTTTCGTTCCTCTATGATTGGATCCAGCCCAAGTGGAACCTGTGGCTGGCTTGGGGAAAAGATGATGAGTGAGATCTCAGGCTGGCTCGCGTTCCATATATTATATGCAGTGGTTTCAAGGTGTTTGCTGTTAATGAATCCCAACAGCAACCGCAACCCAAGACCTCACCCTACGAGCATATTATTCGACCCATCTGAGCTGAGCGGATAAAAGGAGCGAGGCGAAGGGATCCCTCCTTTTATCCCGTCCGAAAGCTTCTGGTCATTCGCGAGTCATTCTGGTACCCTTGAATAAGTTAATGGTCTTGTTCCATTAAATATGTCCTCATCTTTCCAATATGCTCCTTTGAGAACGGGGCCCCTCAGTACTGTGGTATACGGCTACGGGGGATACCTGTCACGGATCCGTAGGAGACTGGAGCCGTGCTAGATTCCTGTGGTATGGCCGGATACGGGAGATTGCTTCCTGTGGTATCCGGATCCGTGGGAGAAGCCTATAGTATGAGGTCCGAGTTGACGTGTTTAGGCAGATCCCTAAACTGTAATAAGGGTATAGGGGTTTGGGTGAATAAGGTTAGGTGTCTATAAGGCTATGGTGAGATAAGGGGAGGTTTATATCAGGGGCTTGATGGATGAGGTTCTTTTAGGTGTTGCGAGCCAGGCGAGCACTTCTATTCTCTTCTCCTTATGCTTCTCCCTGTTGTTTGTTAGTGGTAGTTGTTTCTCTTCGCTGTTGTAATGCCCTTTCCTTTGGTGGTTTGTAGCCCCTGCAGTCACTATCCCTGTCTATAACCCCTCCCCCGCCCGCCGGTAGCATGTCCCCCGTCCCTATCGTTTTTGGTGTCTTGGTTGTGTGCCCCTAATGGAACTCCTATCTATTGTTCTTCCGTGCTCTATTGTTGCTAGTATCTAGCTATATACGTATATATCAGTGTAGGTTTCTAATGGAGTTATCGGAATCCGTTGGGATATATGGATTATGGGTATACGAATACCGGAGATACACCTACTATTGTTATTGTACTCCCGTAGATGCGCTATTCCAATGGTTATGGGTATATGACCACCTGGGCTACGACTAGTATGGGTATAGAGGTATACGATTACCGAAGATCCGACTACCTAATTGGTCTACGGGTACCTAGGCTACGCCTACCTTGTAGTTATAAAACTAAACTACCAGGCGACTACCTTGTCGGTCGGTATAGAACTACCTCGGATACCAATACCTATTGGTAGCTTAACCAGTCTCTTGCTCTGTCTTAATCTTGGTTACATTAGCTGGAATATATATTTGCGAAGAGTCGCATTATGATGAAGTGGAATCATATTCGTTATGGATTGGCTCGGGTTTATAGCTAGGTTCTTGCACCTCTCTAGTGTTCGTTCTTTACACTATGAAGGATAACCCCACAGTGTTTGGTTTTTGGCCTTTGGGCTCGGCTTGAGGTTCCCTTCCTTAAGGCAAGTAAGAAGGCTTAAGGTAGCGAGGACTAGTATTAGAGAGGATCTGTAACAACTAGCAGGCGGTAAGGAAGACCAGTAATTCAATACCATCTGGTGGTGCCTGCTCTTGGTTGGGGGGGGGTTCCGGCTGTTCCTGCCTGTGTGCTTGTTCGGGGGTTCCGGTTCTGGTTCCGAGGTTCCGGTTCTGAGGTGAGATGAGAGGGGGTGAGGCGTGGAGAGAGTTGAGGTGAGAGGGCTCCAGTTTCTGGTTCCAGGTCTGGGTCCCTTTCTATTGGTGCTGTGCTACCAGTCTGTGTGACCTACTCGTTCGGGAGAGTCGTCTACATTGACTTGACCTTACCTTCTTTATATATGTAATTACGCTTTTCTTTTGGTAAGACCTTTGCAAAGAAAGATAGGCCTACCATCCTTCCTTCACAACCAATTCGTTGCTACGCCTGCCCTCGCTGCGCCCTAACTATAAGTACCTACCCCTACCCTACGATAACTACTCCTTTATCCATGAGGTAAGAATTGGGATTACTCCTTTATTTCTTAGGTAATAATTAGACTTACTCCTTGATTGATGAGGTAAGAATTGGAAAAAACTATCTCCTTCCTCCTTGTTGGTGATGTTTGCAGTAGGATGGCTCCCCAACCCTACCCTCAAGCTACATTTTGGCCACTCCACTGGGGAGCTCATCAACCCTTCCCTCTCTTGAGTGAAGGCTCTCTCCTCTCTTCTCTATCATTTTTCCTCCCTTGTTCCTTGGACTATGGAGACCTCTTCTGCATCTTCTAATGTTTTTTCCCTAGTTCCATGCATATTGGCATCAACCATCTCTACCCTCAAAACATGTCTAACCTATCTCATATTACTGAAATGAGTATTATTAATATACCTGCTAGTAGCAATCCATGTACTCATACAAGAATTATTTCATGGCCTTATATGACAGGGAACCTCCCCCCTTATTACTAAATAAACCAAGTTAACCGTGGAGGATATCCACTACTTCCTCCCACCCTAACACCTATCCCTTCTCCTCCTAGCCAAGTTGATCATACCACTTTTCCTTCTTCTTCCAACCACATAAACATACAACCTTCAACTTCATATAAGACATGTGACAAATGTATGCACTACATGTGACAACCGGAGTACCAAATCCTTATAGAATTTGAGAACTTAAAGACTCTCTTAGGAAACCCTTCCTCAACAAGTTTCCCAATGAACCTCTAGCCTCTTCTCTTTCTTTTCAGCCCCATGTACCTCCATCCACTCAAGCAGTGTTATGAATGTGAGGTTCCCCCTCCTCAAATAAGTACTCATAAAACTAATAAAAAATACCTAGATCCTTACCCTTTCCCTAATTCATACAAGTGGTGTAAGTATCATAAGAGGAACACTCACAACTCGGATGAATGTAATGTCCTGCAACAAAATAATCCTTTCTCTTCCTAACAAGGTTCATGATCTGCTACATCGATCCAAGTTATCACATATCAACATGACACTTCTTCAAGACAAGACCTTTAATCTCAATAATTAAATTCTTTGAAACAAAATGTTCCTTGTCAACTTAAGACTTCTCCTTCTAAACCCTAACCCGAGTCTAGATAGGAGACATTTGGTGTACTTTACCCAACTTAGCAATGGGGGGATGTACCTATCAATCCTATTGATACTCCATCCTATTTCATAAGTTGTATTAAAAGAACCTCTCAAAATTTATAGATTTATCCCTCTTTTGTTCACTTAAATTATTACAAGGGGTTGGCTGCTAGGATTGAATCAATGCCTCATCCCCCTTCCTGCTCCCCTCCTCCTTCGGTCAGACCTTCTCTTGAGCCTTCCCCTTCACACAATGCATATTCCCTTTCCTCGCTTCCTTCCTTATTTAATATGGCATGGTCATCCTTCTTCTTGAGGCAGCTCCAGCCCACTCCATGTCCATCCAATGGCTCTCTCTGGGTTGTTTGATCCCTCTCCCTTTATCCTTCGCACCTTTTCCAAGTAGCTCAGGGTAGTCCCTCCTCTCCTTTCTTTTTTATTTTAAGACTCTCCTTCTCTTCCTTTCCCTCTTTTCTCTTCTTGTTTGCTTTTTCAGTGATTGGTTCCCTCTAGGTCATTATCTTCAGTATAGCCCTATTCAAGATAGTTCCTCCCTAGTTGGGTGGGAGTGATCATTACTCCTTTTCGTCTTTTCCCTTATATTTTGGTATCAGTGGTAGCATCATATAGCCCTAGCTACAGGGTCACTTCCATTCCTCTATAATCTCTTTCTTATTGTAATGTTGCCCCCACTTGTTCAACCATGGCATTGTCACTTTCACCTCTTGACCTTGATAGTGCTCCATGAGTGTCGTCACCTCTTGTGCCATCACCGGTTCCTTGTTTGCATATGTTGCCTTCTACACCCTATATGGATCCTTGCTTATGTATGTAACCTCATGTACCCTCCCTAGTGTTCATTTAGCGTCGTTGCCTACCGTGCTCACACTAGGTTCGTGCTAAGTGTATGACACCTCGCTTATTGCCCCTGCCTCATTATGTAACCTGCCTTATCGACCCTCGCTTATCGCGCCATATCGAACCTGCCTTCTCGCTTTCGCATTATACTATTGCATTCCCAATTAAAACCATGCATCCACGCATACACGCTTTCAGTTCCATCTGCAACTGCCAACATCTTCTGGGGTGGGTGGGGCGCTAATCCAATAGGCTAATCCAATGGAATCAAGGGGAATAATACTATGGCGCTGCATCGGACGGCACAGGATGGCATGGCACAGCATGGCATAGCATGGTACGGCACAGGGAAGGTTCCACCCATATTCTATACCCTCTACCTCCACCTCGACCCTTGACCCTCAACCCCTCGAACTCTACCTCAATCTATACGGAACCTTTGGAATGTTACCTGGGTAAGCTGGAATGTGAACGGTTGCATACTCGGCTTGGCTTGTCCACTCGCCGGGGTCACTCGGTTGCGCTGCTCGGCTGGGCTGAACGGTTAAAAACAATGGGATAGGAATGAAGATGCATTACTTACGATGTACCTCAGGATCATCGACTGACACAGGGTTGAATTCATGTTAGGAAGGTAGTGACATTCAGGGAGGCGAGGGAAGCAGGTAGCCGTGGTGATCCAAGTGATTTATATATTGATTTTTCACTTACCAAGCTCCGCGCAGACACAAAGTTCGCTTGGAACAAATCCCTCTACGATCCTTATCATTCATTATTTTTATTCAGATAAACCTCGTAGGAAATAAGTGTGAATCAGGGGTACTCAAAATGATTTGATTTTACCGAAATAGGCCATTTCAGGATGTTTACCTATGAGAGGCGGGATGTTCAGCTGGCAAAGCTAGGATTTATACAATTGATGCTTGCTGGGGAGCTGGATGGACGGGGAGCTGGATGGACGGACGGGAGCTGGACGTGGAGAAGGAAGGTGAGGCAGAGCAGTTAGAGGCCTAGGCAGGCTATTTAGAGAAAAACCGATTCTATGCCCATTTGAAGCACCCCGGAAACTTTCTTCCTGACCCGCTGAACTTTGAAACTGACGACCCAGAGGGACTCTTCCGAGGTACGAGGTCGAGGGTTTCTTTACTGAATAATTGCATTTCACAACGTTTTCACTGATAGGGGGAGAGCCAAGCTAGGAGAATGGAATTGTTGCTTGCTCGCTTTACGAATCACCAAACGAGAGAAGAGAGATGAATGATGTGATGTTCCCAACAGTAAGCCCTTCACCAATAGCCCCATGTTGTACCTACAGCGAACCAACAACGGAATGACACCATACCAGCTAGGTGAGGATATCGCAACATAATTTATATACCTTCATATACCACGTGTTACCTCTTGATTTGATTTTGGGCTTGATTGATTCAATTGGAGTGAGAAGATCAATTGAGAAGATCGATTTGATTGAGAAGATCGGATTGATTCAATTTTAGTCAGAAGATCGGGATCGGATTGAGAAGATCGGATTGATGAGATTGATGCTACCCACCCAACTGAGGGAGGAGATTGTTCACTGATTGATCGAGGTTTTCCACTGATTGAGGTTCACTGATTGATGTTCCCAACTCCCAACCGTCACACCAGCTACACTCCCACCTGTACAACAACTGGGCCTACGAATCTCACTTTACAACAACCTGCTCACCTACTTGGATTGGATACTGCTCACTTGGCCGGGAATACAATGCTCACCCCCGCTTTACTCTGCTCAAACACTTGCCTGGGCCTACGAATGCTCACCTAGGCGACAACCTGCCCAACACCTGGGCCTACGACTGTTATCTGGGCGACTGTTACCTGGGACTACGGAAACTGTTACACAGGACGGGAGGGAATATGTTACCTCGGACTATGCCGGGGGTCCTGCCCAACTATGACTACACAAGACTGAACAGCTAGGTGGTGCTTATTACACGTAGTTGCTTATATACGTTCTTATTACGTGCGACCTCTTTAGTTTATTAGTGTTGTTGCTTGATCGATATCATTAGAGTCAGAAGATCAGACGAATCAGAAGATCCAATCTTTTATGTGAGAAGATCCAATCAGTGAAGTCAGAAGATCCGACGGATATAGCTACCACATAGCTTTATATACGAAGCATAGCTAAGACATAAATTACTTATTGAGCGTAGATAAACATATATCTAAAGTATACGCGCATGGAGGAGGTTACCCGGTAGAGGAGGAGGTTACCTGTTTTCACTGATTGAGGTTACCCGCATTGATGTTACCATTAAGCCCTTTTACCACTTCCCCTACTCTGCTCACTCCCAATTGGCCGGGCTCACCCAATAGGCTGGGCTCGCGAACCTGGGAATACTCTGCTCACACACTTGGCCTGGGATCGCTTGGATACTGCTCACTTGGCTGGCTTCACACACTTGGCTTAAACCACTTGGCTTAAACCACTTGGCTTGGCCTACACCAAACAGTACACCTACTGGGCCTACGAAAACCTGTTACCCGCGGGACTACTACCACCTACCCACCAGTCCACAGGGAGGGAATACACCAATCCGACACCTGGGACTACGGAAACCAGTACTCCAACTATTACACAATACAGACCAGCTAGAGATCATACCACGTAGCTTATTATAGACGTGATTATATCCTGTTACCTCTTTAGCTGATTAGTGTTGCTTGATGGAGTTACTTGATGAACTTGATTGATCCATACCCCCCCATTGTTCCCAACTGCCAACCGTCACACCAATCCCAACAACTGGGCCTACTCTGCCAACAAAAAAACCAGGCGGACCTAGACCCATGGGAGGGACCTACCTGAGAGATTCGCCCGTTGATGTCTTGCTTACTTACGATAACCAGAAGGCCTAGGGAGGTAGGTTAGAACCGATAGGTCAACTGCCTGGGGAATTGCCGATAAATTAAATAAGCTGCACGTTACGGAACCATCAGTAGTTGATTGTCCCTACATCGACCCTTAACGCCTAGGAACAATGCTATGGGACTACATGCTGCAACAACTAGACATACCGAGAGAGAGACATGCATGGTTGGTTCATATACGTTGATATACCGAGTTACCTCTTGATTTTATTGCGGGCTTGCTAGATTTATTTATTTAGATGGCCGTGCCTCATCTCACTTCACGAGCACCGGACCCGGAAACCGGACCCGGATCCACTCCCCCACACAAGCATCGAACCACCCGTCCCATCTAATCTAATAAATTAAGGCAGTAGTTCATTCATAGGGCAATTCCGACGATCCATCCCAAAAGTGTGAGTAGCGGTCCACCAACTAAAAGTAATCCAGTAGGCAGGCATAAGCAGCAAGTTTTCCCTAAAAGTAAGAAGGTATGAAGTGTTAAAGTAGTTGGATTAAGCACTAACTTGTTAAAGCTGGGGTTGTGCAAGTGCTTTATTTATTAAGAAATAGTATCTGGCTGGGTAAAGGCTGTTCCCCCAACACAATAGCAATAGTGGTACCCACCAAGTACGTACCAAGTAAGCATTCTTTAAGGAAGTGTGTGTTATCGAACGCAGGTGGTGAATGCTGTATCTATCCGAACGCCTGCACAACGAACGCTGTATATAAATAAAAAAAGGTAGTATGGAGAAATAACATGTATCCGCCCAATATCGAAAGTTTAGGATCGAAGAGGAGCGGAGCGAGATTCCCATCTGAAAAAGGTACAAGGGGCACCCACCATGTTGGGAAGGGTGGGATATAAATCACAGCCACAATAATAAAGAAGGCTCGTAGAGAAGAGTCCCATGCAAAGGGGGGGCTAAATAATATGACACTCAAGGTTCTAATGCTGGCTGCCCTTACCAACCTATTTATTAAGCTAGGAATGCTTTGTGGATACGGACAGTACTATTTTCTATTGTAGGAACGGGCTTAACTCCTAGATATGCTCGGAGCAAATAAGGAGGGAAATAGCTCCGAAAGGATGGGAATAAACTCTTTGATTCTTTGAACAATATGCCCCTATTTACAGAAGGCTATAAAGGAATAATATTAACCACTCAATTGCACGTGTCATATTAGTAGTCTCTCTCGCTTTTTCGGGCCGAGCGAGATGGAAGTTAGGGCTCGTGCCATCCTCCCTAACCCCCGGTAGTAAGTTAGAAATCTCTTAGCGATATTTCCTACTTATGTTGCACTAATGTCTTCTCTCATTGATACAGATTCTTCCAGCTTTAAGAAGGCAAATTATGATCAGGTGTGGCAGGGTGCCATGACTGAGGAGCATGACTTCATCCTGAACAATTATGAATGTTTTTTTAGAGGTTTCTCCAATACCTAGCTTAATTACTTATATAGGAAAGCGTAATTACATATATAAAGAATGACTGGAATACCAGAATTTTAAGCATTCGAATCTTCCAGTCATTCTTTATTTTATATACGTAATAAGACGCTTTTTCTTCTCTATCTAGTGACCGAGTTAAGAGTTGGCTTTTCTGGTCAAGTCAATCCTTCGACAATGCTGCTATTATATATGTAGTTATGCTTGCCTTATGACTTTCAACTTCGTATTTCGCGAGACCAAAGGGATGCTATTGCAATTCAATACTCGGCCGGTGAACTGTAAACTATTACATATCCATATCCATCTATCCATGGAATAGATAGTGAGATATACATCTATATCCCTACCTATACGAATCGATTCATATATCTATTTATATACTGGAATAAATGGAATGGATTAATCAATATTTATTGAGATAGATGTATCTCGATATATCGCTAGATCAATGTATATCTAGATATCTATATCTTTATATATATATATATATATATATTATAGATGACCTGCCCTTCTTCAACCTATATATTATATATATGCCATACCCTTCTTCAACCAATGCCATCATACAGGATACGGGAGAGACATACGGGATACGGTAGGAGCGTGGGTGTTATTTAGCATTGTTGCTTCATGCCCTGCCCTTACCAACCCCATCATACGGGAGGGAGCGGTTGCTTCATACCCTTCTTCACCAATGCCATCATACGTGGCTTCCACTCGCATGCAGTACACGGATGGATGCCGCCCCTCCATATGCCTGCAACGATCCAGCAGCACAAATATAATGCAAAGCACTAGTTACATATGCCTGCAACGATCCAGCAGCACAAATCCCATGCCAAGCAGGTCAAAATAAAGCTTTACTCAATTCATATGGTGAAACTCAATTAGGATGCATCCAAAAGAATTGGAAAGGTGGCCAACAGTCAACTTGAAAGGAGGTCGATCTCCTCGTTATAAGGTTGATACGATCGGTGAAAGATCTCCTCTCCCCTGGTAGGTCATTGAAAATGTGGATCAAAGCAATCTCCTTCACGTCACGTTCGGAATCGGGGAGAGCTGCCTTACTCTCTAGCCGGGCTCAACCAACGGAGAGAGACAGACCTCGTCCCAGGGCAGAGAACGTTTTAAGGGGGAATGCTATAATGGGATAAACCTATCGTTGTGGAGACCTCAAACCTTGAAATGATAATAAGTCTCTTGAAACGCCTCAACTAGAATAAGTACTTTAACCGGCATCAATTCATTTTGATTTGAATCAGACATAGGGGAAGAGGCGGAACGATTCTTCGACGGCTCTATTCGCCAGCTGGACCTCTTGCCGTTGGACTGGGCCTCCTGGATCCCTATAGTAAAAAGGTCACTCTGCCAATGAACTCTAGGCTTTAAATTGGCTATCTTCTCATAAGGAAAGCTAATTCTTTTTCGACTGGATTTGGAACTGCTAAATCTAAATATGCGTTTTTTACCGCCTTACCTTAGCTTAGCTTTGCTTTTACCACCTTACCCAACTACGGGATCACTTGCATAATCTATTGAATAACCAGAAAGGGCTGGGTTTCTTAGGATCTAGGTCTCGATCTGGTGAATCTGGATCCGGACTAAGGGAAGCTACTGGCTTTGGCTCTGTCTCTGCCCTAGCCTCTGCTGTCCTTGCCCTAGCCCTTGGCCTAGCTTTTGGCGGCTTTGCTGGCGATAGTAATGTAGCTGGGTCTACTGCTTATGGCTCTGCTTCAACGACAGAAAGAACTGGATAACGAAGGTCATAATATCACTCATCAGGATCTGCCTCTCGATCTGGTCCTTAGTTGGACAATACAATCCGATGATACAATACGCTAGGCCTCCTACTCGACTGGGAGACTCTGCTTGGATACCCGGCTGCTCAAATTGATTGGCTTATAAAATTGAAAAATCCAATTTTGCCTGAACCTAACCTAACAGTAAAGGCTTCCCTTTTTCAATCGGGGCCAGAGTCAGAGCGAGGGAGAAGTAGGAAGAAGTCTATAGTTGGCTTATTCTTTTCCTAGCGGAATGGAATAGCTACTCGTACGACATATAAGTAGTTCTTTTTGAGCGGATAAGCTTTGAAATAGCCGAGGTGAAGAAGGAATCAGTGATAAGTGCCCAAACCAAACCATGTAGTTACTGAGGGCGCTTTGCCGAAACGGTGACTCAACTCAATTGGACTCCACTCCTTGGTGAATAAATCCTTTATTGCCTGAGCCGCAGGGAACGAAAACTCTCTAATAAATAGAAGGGAAAGGAAAGGCCCCCCCTCTTACTTGCAGGCAGAATTCACTCACTATTGAAATCCAACTTCATCTGCTGGATAAGCTGCTTTTTCTGAGGAGGATGAAGGGGCCTCCTCTCCTCAATGCCTTGCAACCCCCGGTGCTAAGGGATTACTCGCTCGAACATGCTTCCCTTACTTACGCGATTTCCTGACAATACCTATTGTATTCTAACTTCCGCCTTCCCACGAATGGATGAGCTTGGAAAATCAAAACAAAGATGGGTTTAATCTCTCCTCTTGCTCGTAGACCAAAAGGGATTGGTTTAATATGAAAGTTTCCTGTTTGCGCGACCGAAGCACTCACTGATTGGTCGATCCACCCAGGCAAATAAATTGCCAATTCTCCTCTACTTGATGGATGAAGAAGCCCTTATCTCCTTGGCGTTCGAACTGATTGATTGACAGAAATAATACGCCACACAGCCAGCCCCCCCTTCTGCTATATGGATGGATTTCTCTTTCATTGATGGCCCATCAAGACAAGAAGTGTTTGCGCCTTATCTGTTCCCTATTTATTTCCTCCCCTATCGCCAGCTTTTTGTCTCGTCCCCTACCTACCTATTCGTTTCGTTCGCCCTTTTCGTTTCCCTCATCTAATTCCGCTTTCGATACAATGAATTAGATACTTTAAATGCCATTACTTATTCTAAGTAAGGGGGAGGGTGGACGGACAGCAAGGGACATTATTATGTCACCGTCAGTACTTGACGCTCAGGCGAGAGGTTGTATACCTGGCTGGACGATCAATGGTGGCTGCTATAAGCAGCTAATGTCCCGTACTACACAGTAATGATGAAGATCCCTCTTCTCACCGATAATGCCGGGGATGCGGATTCGAAGAACTAAATAAAGGTTTCCTGGCCGATCGATCTACCTACCATTTGATTTGATCCCGTCTCGGGCGGGGGAAAGAAGGAGCAGGCGCACCCTGCAGAAACCTCGCTTTTGCTCAATTATAAAAAGTACTTATTTCCTTGGCCTTACCTGAGCAGAGCAAAAAAGAAGGTCCTTTCAGGACCTTTGATGAGGATTTGTAGCATCATTCGGGTAAATACAAATTGAGATTGTAGAAACATGAGCTTGTGATATAGCAACACCTAATTCCGAACCGGTCGGTGCAAAAACTATTGGTGGAGGACCCGGATCTCCTATGGAATACATAATATTATTCATACATGGCATAGTCCGAGCGAACCCACTTGGGATCTTTACTGAACTATGACCAGCCATCATATTAGCGGATAAACGTATTCCTAAACTTGATGCGCGGAAACAATGAGGGATTAGCTCAAGGAGTACTGAGAAAGGTGCTAACGGCAGTGGTACTCCTGCGGGTGAGGAGAAGCTGGAAAAATGAAGCCCATTTCTTTGAGATCCCACTATAGTAATTCCAATAGAAATCGAAAATGGGAGACCCGAAGTAATGATAGAATGACTTGTAACTGTGGAGCTATATGGTATCATACCCTGGGGATTACGAAATGACGAAGAAGTAAGAGTGACCGAGATGCGAGGGGAAGACTTTTGCTTAACATTTACGGAAAGACCACCTATTTGTTCGTTCACCAGGTTCGGCACGAAATCATGAATAAGCTCTACCGAGGATTGCCGAGCATTTGGTACTGAGTTTCCCCCTCCGTTCTTAGTAACGAAATGAACCAAGAGCAAGACTGAACTGATAGTTAGCGGCATGGACAAAGATGGATTTGTGGATGGGAAATACAAGTTTCCTATATTCATAGGAATCAATGGGATAATGGCAGGTTGCTCAAGTGGGCTGTTTGGCGTAATAAAGACTTTTATTTCATCTCCTTCCTGTACTTCTTGCTCCCGAGCGATATAGATCGAAAGACTTGTCTTTGCTCGCTCCTTTTTCTTTCATAGCTAGCAATAATGGCGAAAATGGACAAAAGCATGGGAGTTAGCGATCGATAGGTAAGTTCAAGAAAACGGCCTTGATGTAATATAGAAATATTTTCCTATCCTATTAGTATTGCGGGATCAGAAGAGTTAGACAAGCTCATGAGAGCTTGCGTAACGAATTCGCGCTCCTCGGGCTTTTTGACCCCCGGCCATGAGTTGCTCAACGCTTCTGAGCAAAGCTGCTTCATTCCGTTCCGCTTGCCCGGAATGGGAGATTCTCCTCGAGTCAACTATTTTTAGCCCCGCGGATGGCGGCGAGCCCCCGTAAATAGGGGGCTTATTCAGATCCAGGTAAATAGGGGGATGATCCAGAGGGGGATGATTAAGATCAATGCCTGAATCTCTTCCCGGAGCAGCTCCCCTACCGACGAATCTGGAAGAGGGTCCGGCCCCGTAGTCGCCGTATCTCTCTCGGGAAGATATATGAGCGGCTCCAAGGACCCGAAGGTGTCCGAGGATACCTCCAAACCAGATACGGGGGGTTGGCATAGAGCCAACCGGAAGCCCACGCCGTTTCCAAGGATCTGAAAGATAACCCAGGTGACGAATAACTTCATAAGAAATCAAAATTTTTTTTATTTCCTTTAAGTTATTCGGCCTGGAACAATGAAGACATAATTGTGCCAATTATTTCTTCATTGTTCCATAGACTTGTTTCATAGCTTTCAACTGAGCGGCAGACCCGACGCGACTGACAGATGAGCCGACGTTAATAGCAGGTCTAATTCCGCGATAGAATAGCTCTGTTTCCAGACAGATCTGTCCATCCTTAATGGAGATCACATTGGTAGGGATATAGGCCGACACGTCTCCAGCTTGTGTTTCAATGACGGGTAACGCGAGCTACCCGCACCTGTCTGGTCCGATCGTTTAGCGGCTCTTTCTAATAGACGGGAATGTAAATAGAAAACATCCCCTGGGAAGCCTGGTGGTCGGCGTAGCAATAATGACATTTGTCGATATGCCACCGCCCCTCCAAGGATAATCTAATAGATCCTCCCTTGATGTGTGCATTCCATTACCGCGGAAATATGCTCCCATAGGCACACCCGCGAAATATGGGGCCAGAAATTGCAGAGGAGGCGGATCCAGGAGCAGGATCCGAAGCGGTGGCGGCTACGGCAATGGAATATTCCAAAGCATCTGCTTCCGAGATAATTTGAACCAATTGTGCCACGGTCGAGCGTTTCTGTCCAATCGCTACATAGACGCAATACAATTTATCACTATCAGCCTTTGACTTTGAGTTCATTCGCTTCTGGTTCGATATGATATCAATAGCTATAGCGGTTTTTCCAGTTTGTCGGTCCCCGATTATCAGTTCTCGTTGACCACGGCCTATAGGGACCAGGCTATCCACCGCTTTTAACCCTTTCCCTGCCTGCATAGGTTCGTGCACAGATTTACGTTCAATAATACCTGGGGCTTTCGCTTCGACACGTCTGAGTAAGTGCTCGCTTAAAGCCCCTTTACCATCAATAGGTACTCCCAACGCATCGACCACACGACCTAACATGGCCTTTCCCACAGGAACAGACACAATAGATCCAGTGCGCTTGACGAGAGATCCTTCTTTGATGGCGGTATCACTACCAAATACCACGATACCTACATTCTCATTCTCAAGATTCAACGCTATTCCTTGCCCTAAGAAGGACAAGACCTCCGGACCTTTCACACCACTGGCAAATTCGACCATTTCCCCGGCTTGAATCTCGTTCAATCCATAGACACGTGCAATACCATCTCCAACTGAGACCACTCGACCGATCTCATCAACTTTTGGTGCAATAGTTGGTAATTCTCCTTTCTAATAGAGTAGTGAGTTCCGCAGCTCCAGGATCTAATTTCATACTTCAGGAACGAATGGATAGGGAGAAATCTACTTTACAAGATGATAAATAAAAGAGAATGGGGCCTGGAAAAGCTTTCCTGTCACGAAGTATACTTATTTACTTACTTTCATTTATTAAAGTAAGGAAAAATAGCCAGCAGGGTTGTGATAAAATGAAGAGTTGGCCTGGCGACAATGCTGCTATTACATATGTAATTACGCTTTAGCAGACAATGCTGCTATTATATATGTAATTACGCTTTAGCATCCTAAAGTAAGTTAGGTCAATAGTTCGGAAAGTAAGGGATATGGAAAGCCTGGTATTCGTCCAATGATCTATGGAGTTATGGCTGATTTTATCTGGCTTTATGCACTTAGATACCTGGCTAGTTATCGAAATGATATGAGTCAATATAGAAACACTTCGCTAAATATCTTTGGAGTTATGCATCTCCTTGGCTTTATGCACTTATCTCCCCATTAGTTACCGAAACGAGATAGTAGTTTACGTGAAAGCAACACTTCGTTAAATAGGGGAAAAAGACAAATACTTGGGGGGGCTTTCCAGGGCCATTGAAAGACTTTCCTGGGGCTATATAAGGACTTGCCTGGAATATCTGTCCTGTACTTTCTTTTTACACGCTACCTCTGTTGACTCACCGTATGTTGTGAGGATAGAGAGGTGGAGGAGGAAGTTTGGGGAGCTTTTACCTTTCTTCTTGGCTTTGAATATACCAGACTGAGAAAACTTCACTGGCAATACGACGGGAAATGAAGCAGAACGGTTAGGAGGGCTGGCTCTTTTCGTTTCACCGGATTTCGACTGAATTACTGTCTCCCTTTCTGACGCAGAATGCACTTTTTTTTTAATTGCCATAGAATTATGAGAGGTCGTGCGTGACTCTAGGAAGGACTGAGGCTTAGAGTGGATGGAATCGTTATCGATCGTTCAATCGTGTAATCTTTACTACAAGGATCTTCATGAAAATGAACGGCGTACCACAGCGCACCATTTAATTGTTAACTGCTCGTTAAGTGGACTGACGAACCATTCGAATGATGTGTCACCTTTCCATTGGGGCTCCGTTAGAATCTTGTGAGGTATCGAGGGAAGCGTGGTGTAATCCTGGCCGTTAATCGGATCAAATCATGACCGTTCAGCGGGGGGAGTCTAAACATAACTCGGGAAATCCCGGCACCCCATCCCTCCTTCCTCTCTTTTCTCTGCCCCGCCCCAAGGAAGGATTAGGGGGTATTGCCGACCCAAGAGGGCCCTTTACATACGATAAGATTGAGGGGATCTGTCGGGGTTATGGGAACCCTTTAAAATGGGCGGATTTGGCTGGCCTTTGCGGGGCCTCAGCGGCACAAAAGCCCTGTCGATGACAGATAGATAGATAGATAGCTAGTAGCACAATAGTAGACAGATAGACAGTGGATGGACAGTGGACAGGACCTCTGACTCCATGATTGGGGAATACTGGGAGGTTACCTCCTTCTCCTTCCTAACTATAGGAAAGGAATAAAGGGTACGCACAGTGAGACAGATATGCATAATACAGGCATGGGCAGCTTGAACCTTGAGGTGCCGCAACCATGTGTGAGGGATAACCTTCCTTTGAACGAACCCAAGCTAGTCGTACAGGTACCTTTACCAAACCTACAAGCAATAGTTCACCCAGGTCTCTTACCCGGACCTCCCTCGTGCTGCCATTGCGCTGGTCTACCTTCTAAGCGTTCGCCTGGCATCCCGACCTCCCCCCTCCCAGTTGGTGCCCTTACTTATAATCCCTAGCTAGAGTGGGCTGATAAGCCGTAAACCTGACCTCGTGCTGCTATTTGGCTGGTCATCATCCCGACCTCGTGCTAGTTGTTCGGCTGGAAGCTGCAAGCTGGAAGCGGGATAGATTTCTTGTTTCCGACCAAGGCCAAAGGGACGTATTAATAGTAGTTCTAGGAAGAATAAATAGTTCTCGTTCCTCTCCCTACCGGTCGAGTAGCTCGTGTCCTACTACCTCCCTCGTGTTGAGAAAGCATTGAAGTGAAGCATGAACCATAACCATTAAAACTGATACGCACCGATAACAGACAGACATACGGAACGAGCCGCATTAAGGAAGTGCCTTTAAGTGCCGCACCCTTAGAACAAGGAAGGAAAGATTTAGAAATCAGGGGGATACCTCCTAATAGAGAGATTGATCCCCCTCCCATTATAAAGTCAGGTATAACCTCTCCCTAACAAACAACTCTGCCTTCCTTCTGGCCTTTCTAATCTAAGACACCTGAACATTCCTCCCGCCAATACTTACCTTTCCTTCCATGCTCGATCGAGGACAGTCACTGATAAAGTGATCAGCCAGCCACTTCGGCTTTCGTATGAGCGGGACCGGAAAGAAAGCGGTTCTGACTCACTCATCTCCTCTACTCTGGCTTTGCTCGAAGAAATACCACTATCTTTATTCGCTCGCACTACATCATTTAAGTTACTTATCTGGTGGGGGGGGGCGTCACCGCTTTGAGTGAGATCGATCGATAGAAGCCCCACCTGGAGAGATTGATTCAGTTCGGTTCCCCTCCGACCTGAGTGATAAAGTGATCAGCAAGCCACTTACTTCTGGCAGCAGCGACCCCGTGATATGAGCCGGACCGGCCGGAAAGAAAGCATGATTACTCATAGTATAGGCTTTCCCGAACTATTGACCTAACGAACTACTTAATGAAGTAGTTGGTTTAAAATAGTAGTGGGTGGGATTCTATTTCTGAGTGGTCGTAACACTGAAGGAAGGCGGTGGAAACAACCAAAGAATATGTGCTCCAAAGAAAGCATAGAGTTATGATCCTAACAAACAACCATTCTACTTAGGTAGGAAATCTCACTTCATTAGCGCCGCCGCGCTATAATATGGGTAACGGAGTCAATTTACCGAAGTTCACTCTATAATTATTATAAGCGAACGAACTTCTAGATAATTTTGGGGCTCCCAACAATCCGGGCGAAATCAACAACGTCGAGAAAAGCAAGAATTATACTCAGGATGATAGAATTGGAATAGGAGCTGTCAGCGGGCTGCACGAGTCATAAAGTTCTTACTGAATCATAGATATTTGTAATTTCGAGTTTCAGCCGCTTGTGTCTTTAGCCCTTGACATAAGACCGTGTATTCAGTGTTCCTTGCTGGGCAGGCGCGGGGCCTCGGATTGGTTAAGTTTAAAGCTCCGGGAGTTTTAGTTATATGTATAGCACTAATTTGTTTTGAGTGCGTGCCCGATAAACTGTATTAGCTGCGAATGTAATTAGGTTGGATCGTTCTCTGCCCTTGCCAACGCTATTGCCATCGTCAATCACCATCAACATCGAACTTAACATGCATTGTGGAAACCTCATCTAACTAACTAACTAACTCACCTCACACTCACTCGCTGACTTGGCACGTGGTAAAGAGAACAGGTAACACACTTAGAATAACCACCTGCTTCCTGGGCTAATTGAAAAAGCACGTAGAACAATTCCTATCCTGTTCCCGTACTGCAACTGGTCGCGCACGAACACAACCATCCTATCCTGTGAATGGTCCCCCTGTTGCAACCTCTCCCTCCTGGTCCGGAACCCTAAAATGAGAAGGTTTTTAAAATTCTGTTCCAACTATCTTGCCTGGGCCCAAGGATTCTATTTCACAAAGTGCATAAGAAATGGGTTTTATCTAGCCTAATAGTGATTCTCTCTATCGACTATAACAACTATGGGAATGGGTGGGTCTAAGGATCACCTATCCTATTCAAAAATGAAAAGTTAAACGTAGATATGCGAGTATCATATGTATATTGAATTTATAGAGGTCGAGTATCACGTAGAGATGCGATATCACATAGATATGTATTAATGTAGAGATCTAGATAAAAGGACAGTAGTAGTGTATCCGTCCAAGCCCAGTCAGCGACGATAATCCGTTCATGGACTACCGGCGAGTACGGAGAATGCATTGACACCTCCTCTCCTGGATTGACTTTCGGCTATTGACACAGACTAATTAATTGGCGCATACTACTATAGCTTCGTGCACTGAGTAGAGCTTCTTTCTAGCAGTGAGAAGAGTTAGTTCTATGCAGCAATAACTGCTGTTTCCAGCCCAACCCGGCGGTAGTCCCAGCTGATTCCAGGAGGAGCTAAGCCCGTAAGCCTAACCGGGCAGCCCAAGCGAGAAGAAGCCCACAATTGAGTATCCCCGCCCAGCCAATGAAGAAATTCCCGCCTAACCATAGAGAAACGTGTGTATATGGGTACGCTATTCTCGTATAATGCATAGCTTCGCTTCCGCTCAGAAGCTCCTCTCTTTATTTCAAATAATGTAGACAACAACTTATAGTTTCTTCGCTGACACTCAGGGGAGGAGGACTATAGCTTCACTTACGCCCAGCTCTCCTCTTTCTTTTTCAAAGAATGGAAACTATGATTTTATTTCTTTCTTACGGACAGTGTGGGGCAGGTAAGGAACTTTGTGTTCCATATTGATCGGTAAGGTGTTGTTCTAGGCCAATAAGGTTAAAGCTGTGATATTTTGTCCTTCTGTTATCTCTGCCAAAGACTGCCTTAAGCCGGCACTTTAGACTACTTGCTTTAGTCTTAAGCAGTAAGTTCCATTATTATTAGGTGTTCCATCCATATTCAAACTCTAACTACCGCAGGTCGAACCAATAGAACCATAATATGTAGTTAAGAGTAAGGTCTTTAGAGAGTATGTGCCCTCTAAGGTCTTTGTTAGTCTTAGTAACCTGTCCTAAGTAAGGCCCTATAGGATAGAGAGTTGTTTGTTGGAAAGCTTCTGTCTCTTAAGCTGTAGAGATATGTTAAAACGTAGAGATGCTAGTAATTTATTATTTAGTTCTCCCAGGCATCTTACCCGATCGGCGGCTACAGGGTATAAGCTACCAGGTATCGGGCACTAATGAACTGCCTGCTTAGCTAAAGCTAAGAGAGCAACAAGTTTCACTACACTAGATATAGATCTTTATCTCGGTAGAGAATAGAGTAAAGTGAAACGTAGAGATGCGAGTTTGGTCGAGCCTCAATCTACTTCTAGCCCATAGAGAGATATAGTGGTCACAAGGAGAAGTATCTAACTAATAAGGAATGAAGAAGGAAGAAGTAGTACTTAGAGCTAGTTCATACGGGCTTTTTCACTTCCCACGTAGTAAACTTTTCTATTGGATCTAGTGCCTTAGCCATTCCCCACTCGTAAGTTGATCCAACCATTTGAAGAGAGAGAAGATCCCCAGGTATCCGGATGATCCCGGCGATACCAAATTCTTCAGTGGGCCTAGCCGTTCCAAGATCTTCAGTTGTCCTACCTACCTAATTGATTCAATATATTGTCCGAATAGTAATATAAAATACTGAAATGCCGATGCACACACCACCCACACAAACGACTGGCTGGATATGCTCCAATTGCCTTAAGTGCTCCTCGGTTCCGCCACCACAGCTAGCTCCTCCCAACGAATATCTTTTGGCAGCTCGCAAACCTCGATGGATAGATAAGATATTGTACCCAGGTTCGGTATCCCGGCTGGCACAGCCGAGGGAGGAGACTATTGTATCTTAGATCTTATATGTCGTCTCGACTTAGAAGATTGAAAGGTGCGCGCAGTCAGTACTGTTGAAGCTGTAAACACTTTCTTTTTTTTGCTGCTGACGGAAGTCGGTCGGATGGAGTAGCGAGGAGAAAGCCACCACCATTGCTCCGCCATCATATCAGTATTCGTATTCGTTGTACTGTTGCAGCTGTCTTCTTAGTGTTATCTTCATCCCATTCCAACAAAGAATGGTAGCAACTTCGTTGGGTAAGGGGCGGACCCCCTTCCCAACTTCGTTCCTTTGCTTCAGAACCCAGTTTCACATTCAGGTACCATCGTTATAAGTTCAATTGGATTATGTATCTAAAGCGTTTGTATAAGGGAAATTCGCATATTCCATTGGATCACAGCCTCCTTATCTATAAAGATCGGGCGAATCCATTGGCATGAGATTTGTACCTAATGTGGATTGTAAGATCCATTAGGGAGGATTATTCAATGAGGGGAGCCACCATCCTTGAGGAATCTATATATAGATGAAGAATATTGTCAGTCTCTAGCTTGGGTGTGGAGCTGTTTGGTGCTATCTGGGGAGGATTGTCTGGAGCTGGATGAGGTATATTGTCTAGATAGCTTGTTTTTTTATCTAGTCTGTGTGGATGATGATCCAATGGAACCTGCTTGTGTGGGGAATGGTCTGATGGCGCTGGATGGAGTGTTTCATGGTCTAATGGACCTAGATTGAGTGTATGATGATCCAATGGAGCACGATTGATTGGGTAAGGAACTAGCTTGAGTGAGGGGCTGTTCATATGACTTGTAGAGCTTTTCTATGCGCAGTTATCAGGAGGAGGAGTGTCCTCTAGATCTGCTTGGAGAACTGCTCTTTGATCAGCCTTGGGTTGGGAGTCAAGATTTGCTTTGGTTTGGCTTTTATGAGGATGGATATTTCCGGGAGTTGAACGATGCGGGTTGGATCCCCGCTATGCTAGGGCTGGGCATGAGGGTCTGTTTAGTTGGCTATGACTAGGTGACCATAATGGGCCCAAGCTCCCCTCGCTCATAACTGCTACCTGCTGCCGCCTACCTTTTTACCTGCTGCTGGCGCCTACCTGTTCTGCACCACCTGTTCGCTACCTGCCACCTGATACCCATACCGAATAGGGATATACCTTTCTAAATAAACAATAGAATTGAAAGAGGAAAGTAACCTGAATATGTTGATTGAGCATGGGGATATCATGAGATAAAATCAAGTAAGAAAGAAAATTAGTCAGTGAATGATGGGGACGCCGTTCTAAGAAGATGCGGCAGTTGTCTGTCTGTGGGAATGCTGTTTCTCGTAATCTAGTTTTTGGTGGGAACACCTTTCTTGTAAGCTGGGTCCATTTGGGAACGCCTGCCCCTATCAGAGGACTAATAAGTTGCCTCTGGCCACACCACTATCCGGCTATCCTAATCAGAAGAGTAATCAGTTGATAAAATCCAATCCAATTAGTCTCAATCGAAATACTCATAAGTAAAAAATTATTATTCCTGTCTCTAATTGAATATCCGAGCCAAGTATCCCAGGCCAGCAGGAAGTGAACCTGTCTGTGTTCAGTGGGTAAGGGTCTAGACTCAAGGGTCGATGTTCCCCGTATGATGGCAACTTCTTGGGTTCCCTTCTGGTATCGTGTGCTGGGGGCCTTCCTTCTATCTCGGGTAATATTGAATGGGGTAATATTGAACGGGGTAAGGTTGAACAGGTATCCATTGATGTGATCCTTCTCCTCTCGGCCAGTGATGTGTTCCTTATCTTCACCTCTCTCGGCCATTGATGTGGTCCTTATCTCTCTCTTGGCCATTGAAGAGGGCCTTTTCTCTTGTCTGTTGTCAACTTGGCTCAACCTATCCCCTGCCTGAATACTCATTGTGTCTGACCCTCAAATGGTGCAACGTAAGTAAGCATCATCATTGCATCCAACCCAGGAAGGAACGTATGTGTTCCGTAGCGTTAAGTGATGTGAGGGGTATGGGATAACTCTATTCTCTCGGACATGGTGACTCGGGTACGGTGACTCGGGTATGTCACTTGCTGTGGAACGGGGTATCGTGTGATGGTGACCTTCTCTCTTCTTTCGGTTATGTGGTGAAGTTGAGTTGTTGGAGATGGAAGCACAGAAGCCTTCCTTATTCATCGTAGTCTGAAGAGGCTCAGGAGTGCAGGTTCTCTTTCTTCTGCCCCACTGTCAAGCTTCAATCAAGGGCGCGGAGCGGTCGATCCAACAACAAGTTGTCCAACTGGGCAAAGGGTATGGGAAAATGAGAAAGGTAAATAGAGCAATGTTCTGCTGAACCCCACCCCATAATCTGATCTAATCTCATAAGTTCAGGCAGTAATAAACCCAACAGGGAGTTTCCACGCACGATCCCACGGCTGACTGGTTGGTTGTTCCTGTGCCACTTCCTTCCATTCATCATGTAAGCATCTAAAGGTTGTAGCAATGCTGTCTTAATTGATCAAGCGTATCTGGCCGGGTAAAGGCTGTCCCCCCAACAATAGAAATAGTGCCATACCTACTAAGCATTCCTGGCTTCATCAATGGGTAAGGGGATACCACACTCTATCTCCTAGGGTGAAGGCATGAATTAAGGGAAGGTTGGCCGATATAATCCCGACCCGATAATAGAAGGTCTAAGCAGTTAAAACCTCCTAAGCGCTTCATTAATCCAAGTGGTCTAGGGCATATAGTTCTAGTGATTCAGGTGGGTAGGTCTATTCCTATCCTAGAAAGAGTGGGTGCCCGCTCTGGGTTAAAATGAATGAATTGTATTCTGATGCTCCTCTAAAATCCAATCTTTGTGAAAGGTCTCCATTCGCTGTAGTGCACTCTCTCAATAGTTCTTTCTCTCTTTCTAATTAGCTTCCGTTCAGAATCAATGATCTTTCTCACTGAAAGGCACTCTTCTTTTCAAAAGAAAGAGCTAGCTACAAGGTCCCATTTAAAACCGATACCTTTCTTTCCAGTATCCATTCTTTTCAATTAGTCTTAGCTGAGCGTTAGCGAAGCAGAAGGTCTTATTAGCCGGCCATAGGCTCTCGTGCCCATATAAGACTAGCCGTATGAACTAGCTCTAAGTACTACTTAGCTTAAGTCCCTAGAATATCCCACTCTTAGCTGTAGAGTCTCGTCACAGCTCTACTGCTCAACTACAAGCTCAACTATGAGCTTCAGTCCATGCACTTTAGTTCTATGTCAATAAGCCACTCTCTTAGTCCATGCATTGTTCCATGTCAATAAGCCTTTAGACACTATATTATTCTATGCATTGAGTTCCATGGACACACTATAGTGAAAGCCTTAAGCCATAGCCATACGGTAGGTTCTCCAGTCTCCATTCTAATAAAATGCCGTTCCTTAAATGAGCCTAATAGCCTTCCTACAAGCTCTACTACAAGCCTACTGCCTTAATTGACACGGCCAGTGAAAGCCGGCTCCCCCTATGGAACTGGCCTGAGTCTTAGGTCCCTGGACATGAGCCTTAAGATACAAGCTTAGTCCAGCAGTTCCATGTCAACTGGCCCTACTAAGGTCTGTCTTTCATCCCATGCCCTAAGGCGGCCTACCGTTCCGTCGCTTCCGCACGTCGATTTGAACGATAAATTCCCTTCCGTCGAGCTCCCGTCGATTTAATCCTAAGATTTTCTTCCGTTCCGTCGATTCCCAGAGTGAAATAAGGGACAGAAGAAGGGAGAGGGAACGAATTGAAGAAAGAAGATGAATCCACAGCGAAGGGGAATAATCGGGGATACATACTCTGGGATACATGTAGAGCTACACATTCCGCATATACACTCTGATTGCCAGGAGGAGCTAGTCGTAAGTTATATGTGATTGTAGGTCACCTGTTCTTGATTCCCTGTATCCAAAAGGAGGTGTGCGTTAACTGTTTCTCTTCCACCATGCCTTGATCTGTAATTTGGGTGTCTATCGCCCAGGTCGTGTCGTTCTGTCTGTGCCGACCCACCTTTCATGCACTGCGCTACCATAATCAACGAAAATCCAATAAGTAACTTAAAGAATTTCTCATTCTCTTTTCTGGCTGGGTGAGAGGAAGGCACTCCACTTACGAAAGCACTCTCTCTAGCGGGCCCGTGCAAGCAAGTAGGGTAACGATTGCTCTAGCGACCTGATCCTCCCTGACCAGGAGTAGTCCAAAACTAACTCCCTCGTAGAGAGAGACGCCTGGATTCGAACCGGGGAACAAGATTGAAAACCTGAACGTCTCTGGGTCGTACGCCTGGAGCGATAAGCCCGTTCGTCGTACAATTTTGGTGAGAAAGGAGTATATCCCTCTCCCTTAGTGTCGCTCCAAACACTTCGCCTAAGAAAGGTCTGTCCTGGTTTTTCCCCACTATTGCGACCACTGAACAAACTTGGTTGACGAACATAGTTTATGCGCCGCCAATGTAGCAGCTTGTCGAGCATCTGACAAACTCACACCATCCATTTCAAATGGGATTTGTCCCGTGGACGCACGAGCAATCCAACCCGTAGGATTCCCTTTTCCTTTTCCCATTCTCACTTCTGTAGGTTTACCGGTAATAGGGGGATCCGCGAAGACTCTTACCCGTATTTGACCATTTCTTCGAAATTGTCCGCTTGTAGCACGACGCGCTGCTCCAATGGCTCGATATGAGATACGACCGGCTCCACAACTTCTGGTGCCATATCTTCCAAAACAAAGTTGTGTACCGCCCGTTTCGCAACCCCTACGACATCTGCCTTTCCGATATTTACGATATCTCGTACGTTTCGGATATGGCACGTCCCTTCTTTTTGTTACTATATGAATGAGATCCGCACTTTGACACCTAAGATTCCATAACGAGTAGATACTTTCGCAGAAGCGTGATCAATTTTATGGCGAGATGCATTACAAGATGTTTTTCCATACTCCCTGCATTCGGTTCTAGCTATTTCTGCACCTTTCGATCGACCTGGACAACAAATACGGATCCCCCTCACCCCTTTGGGCATTACTAATGGAATATCCCGAACTATTTGACTAAGAATGGAACGAAATGATCTTGTTCTGTCCCTCGGTTGGAAAGATATGTCCTGAGCAATTGGAGAAGCACTTTGATAGTTTAATATTTTGACCGACCCGATTAAGGTATTAGTGTTTGTTCTATTGGACAACAAAGATCGCATTTTTCGCACTTCGTTCAAATAATAGTTGTACCCGTACGGAATTCTTCTGTTTCTCAGTATTATCTCTATCATCATCCCTATTCCCCTCATCAATCCTCCTATCCCACCCAGGGATATTAATTTTTCTACCAATCTGATTACCTTCTCCTTACCCGGTAGGTTCCTTAATTTTATCCTTGATCTACCTAGGAGTTGTTCCCTTAGTGGTGGGGCATCACAAATTTTGTTATTGGGCACCCTAAGGTTCTCCCTTAGGAATAAAAAGGTAGCACCGAAGAAAGGAAAGAGCGGTATGGACCAACAGGTTTTTTTTGTTCTCGCAAAGCGCGCTCGGCAAATGAAAATGAAGTGGGTAACCCTTTTCTTGGCTTCGGCCAAGAACTCGCCCTGCTCGGTCTTGGCAGTCAAGCTTTCTACAAAAAAACCAATGCGGGAGCGTATTCTCTTATCTAAGCTTCCTCCCTGTCTATCCGCTCCCCCCGGTTCAGCCGGTGCCACGAAATGATTGAGAACTACGACGTCTATGGGGTCAGAATGAATTTGGTTCTCCATATGAAAGGAGTATTGCATGACCGAGTAATTAGAGGAGGGACGCACAGCAGGGATGGTCTGTATAAGTCTATTACTCGTGCTATCTTTCGTCCCGCGGAACTTATTCGGGAGAAGGAACTTGAAGAACTTGGTTTTTCCGGAGGGGTCGTCATTTCCTATCGGGAACGCTATGTAATTTACAAACCTTTTCTTCGCGGCGTATTTCCCACTCATTGGATGCTTGTGGGCCATCCAACCGCTGACCCGGAGTGATTTCGAAATATTACTCCGTCTCGATGGTGATCGGTCATGGTATCCATAGCGTTGTTTTGTTCTCGGCCAGATCCTGACTTCGCTCCGCTCTTCCCCTGCGAGCCCGATCGACTTGACAGTTTCTCCTGCCCCCCTAATGCGGCCTCTCACTTCGTTTCGTTCTTCCTCTGTACCGTCGAAAACAAACCCGATCGACCTTACTTTCCCAAATGCCCACCACCGGCCCTTTCCGGGAGAGAGTCAAGGGTACACCTGCGGGGGCTCGCCCCGCTTGGCTGGCTCTACGAGGGCAAAGGCGGACGGCAAGCAAAGCGAAGAGGCCCCTTTCTGTGTCTCGTGAACCGGTGCAGGCTACACAAGTGCTCTCCGAACCGTGCTGGATAGTAACCCATCACACGGCTCTCTGACTTCACTTTCTCTGGGTTCTGTACCCAAAGGCCTGTCAAAACCCCATCTCCAAGGTGATTGAGCGTCCAGGTCCACGGTGGGGGGGCGTGGCAGGCTACGTCGAGTAGGACTTGTCAGATAGCCCCCCTTACTGGCTTTCAATACGTTACGCCTAGCCTGTCTAATACGTTAGTTACTTCTAGCTTTCAATATACCTATGTTACGCCTTTCAATAATATGTTAGTTTGTTGTACTATTAGTCGTCAAGGGGCTCTCAATATACCTATGTTACGCCTAGCTTTCAATATGCTACGCCTTACTTAGGGGCGTGACAAGTGCATAGGCTCCTTCCCCTCTACCCGGCACTCGCCAAGTGCTTTCCTATTGCTAGGTCCCTTTGGGGTGGGCGGGTGGTATGGCCCTCTGACCCCTTGCTATCGCGCAGAGCGCGCTGGGAGGATCTCACCGTTGTTTCCTACACGGCTTGTCCGGCGGATCGGACGCCCTGTGTTAAGATGTCGTTCAGTGTCTCGTCTCCAGTAAGATGGGTGATCGGCTCTATCCTTTCCCCTACCCGAGTGAGTAGGTCGAGGGAAGGCCAGCCTGATCGATCAAGACCCTCGGTAGGCATAGAGCCCACAAGGCAGCGTGCGCACCTCCCCATTGGCTCCGCTCAAGCGCTAATGGTTAGCTTAGCTACCGGGCGGGTAGCCATCCCCGAAAGACACTTCGATTCGCCATTGGGATTATAGGCCCTCATCTTGAGACCGGGAGCAGGCTTGCCCCTTATATAAGAGTAATAGTAGAGGAAAAGGCACCATAACCAAAGGTCCTGAAAGGTCAACCCTTCTAATTTTAACCCGAAGGGCGAAGTCAACCCAGGGTGGCCTTCCAATGCCTCCTTACTTAACGAAGTCTTCCCCGGGAAAGTATTTTAATGCCCCCAAATTTGCCTTGACGAAGTATTGCTTTAACGTATTGACTCGTATCATTTCGGTAACTAGCATAAAGAGGAAACATAACTCCATAAACGCGTACCTTTCTCGTTTCGTTAACTAGAGAGAGAAGAAGGCCAAGGAGAAAATAAAATAGTAAGTTACATAACTCCATAGAATATAAACCCTTGGAAACCCTGCTATTTTTCACCCGTGTACACCAGGGTATTTATACACTCGACCAACGGGAGAGGTACGGTAAGTGACTCGCCCGACCGTAGAGAGGGCGAGGAACGGAGTCGCGAAGATTGACCGTAGGGAGATCGAGGAACTTTTAGTTACTCGAAAGAAGGGCAGGACCTTACCGCCTGAAAGGACCCTTCGCTATGCTCAGGTAAGGTATATTTTATATCTTCCCGAACTCTAACTCAGTTAAGTGAACAAATACCGGTTTCCAACGGAGCTTCTTGCACATGCTTCGGTCCTCGCGTTCGTTACCGAACAAGAGTGAGTGCAACGCCTCTGACATACATCAAGAATTGGGCTTGTACAATGTGTTCGTGCAGGAACTAGACCGGTCGCCCTCTTGATCTGCCGCGTCGTTTCAGTCGTCGTGGTCGACGGGGAAGAGATAGATGAATGAATGTCCTTTTAGGAGAATGATGAATAATACACCTACCGAGACGGAAGCCAAAGGTTTTTCTCGTAGGTGGACGTATCGAACCGAAATGATCTCTGAGATTGACATCTTGATACACCAATTTCCCATAATGATAGATAGAGTCGATGGTTACTCCGTGGGAAGAGCCGGGGGCTTCCATTCACCAGCGCAGACTACAAGTGCTCTCCGAACCGTGCTGGATAGTAACCCATCACACGGCTCTCCAACCCAACCTATATTGTTTGTGGTGCCGCATTGCATTGGGGGACTCAAAGCGCTTGATCCTTTGCCTGCCCCCATGTGCACTCCTCCCCGCAAGCAAGCAGCGATGCTGCTCGATCCGTTCCGCATTATACCCCGCCACCCCCCCCTATAGTAAGTAGCGAGGGGAAGGTATAACCGATAGGGATCACGGGAAAGGAAGCACTTTAGTGTTTGTGTAGGATCTATAGTCTATAGTTACATAATTTGTGCATGCAACTTAAATCAATCAGGCCAGAATGCAACCTTGCTATAGTGAGGTGAGCCGTAATTCACAAATTATGTGCTATACTATAGGGCATGCTACGGTCCCTCGAGTCTCTCGACGTCGTGGGCAGCAGCGATAAGAGATAGATGCCCAGCAGTTAGTGACAGAATTTGTCATTCTGCACCTGCCATGGGCTAAGCTAAGTTAGCTTGCGTTGATCGTTTTGCGTAATAGGTTGGAGTGATGGTATTCTTTTCCATATATCGCCTCCCCCCCCCCATTAATTAATTCGCTAAAGCCACATTCATTCGTAAGACGGGGGCTCTATTCGTAGAGGGTGGGTTGGGTCGGATAGATGAAGCTGCTTGGCGTCTCCAGTTCGGCCGCCTTGCCTACTCAATATCGATCGTAGAGTTCGAAGTGGTTATATCCTGCCCGCCCTTAAATAAATGAATGGGGGGTGGGTATAAATTACAGCTTAAACTAGGCGTCTTTCATGAGGTTTTCCCCCCTTTCAATGATGACTTGATCAGGTAGGTAGGCTAATAAGCGGTAGCTGCTTAGTCTCATAAATATCTTCGTACTGCTTGCTTGATTGAGTGTGCAACCCTTCCCTTACGCAAAGGAAAGGGAGAACCTTGAATGAATAATAAAGGGTGGTGGGTCGATTTAGGCTCCTTCCCTTCCACTGCATAGCCTTTCCCCGAGGTCCTGAGCGGCAGCAGGTACTACGAGCCCTCTGTCCCACGCATATAACCTCAGGATGCGTGGTTCACCGGTTCCACCGGAAACTCTCATTTGCCGAAGCACAGTGCGCTTCAGGTTATCCAATTCCTAAACTTATCTTATTCCGTACGTATAAGATAGGGTATGGGATAAACCGATCCGCAAGGTTATACCCCTCGACTATAGGGGGGAAGGAACCGATAGGTTTCACCTCAAAGTGCCTAGTCCCAGATCAGGTTTTATGATTATTAAGGGCCCTTTCCTTTGCGTAGAGGGAAGGGGAGGGGAGCGTTATTTGAATGGATAAATGAAAGACTCCTATCTTCGTTCGAAGGAAGTGCCCGGATCGGGATAACCTTAGCGGAGCTGCCGGTGGCAGGCCCCCCGTCCGAAAGGGTACATGCGCTAGCGATCAGCGCATGTACGTACAGGGGAGTTGTTGCCTTCCCCCCCGGAGCCAGGCTCGCCCCTCGCGTTCATGATATCTACATTCAACTGTGCCCCGGAGACACGGTCGAAGCACGCCCAGTGTGCTCCTTTCGCGACATGCTCTGGTCCCCCACCCAAATAAAAAGAAATGAAAGGTTATCCTAGCGAAGGGAAGGTTATCCCAACCCTATAATTTGAACCCGGTAAGTGATAACCTTTCGCGTAGCTCTTTGAGGGGAATAAATATGAGTCATCCCTTAGAGCTCAGGTAAGTGCTTCCATCGAGTCTTCTGGCGGGCGAATAAGTCGTGTCCGTCCTGCCGCATCTGCAACGTCCCCCTATCTATCCATACGAAAGGGCAATTCACTCGGTGACTTTCGCGGTCGCCCTCACTAAACCGACTTGGATCTGAACTACGATTCAGATTCAGTCTGACTGAAATCGGATTGACTTTTCGTGCCGTATTTTACCTTTTCCCCTTTCTCCCCGGCCCGATATAGGTTCTCGGAGGTTTTCGTTTCCGTGCAGAGGCAAACTCTCCAGATTTATGACCAACCTTTCCTTCAGTGATCTTGCAACGAGCAGGAGTTTTTCCGTTATAAATTTGTACAAAGCAATCAACAGATTCTGGCAAAATGGGAGATCTACGTGACCGAATTTTCCTGCTAGAAAGATTATCCCTCTTGCTCCTCATTTTCGACGAGAAAGCATCGACGAAACTGCCCTTCCATATAGATCGTCGTGGCGCAAACTGATTTCTGCGTCTCCCCACTACTGTTCGAAATCCAGCTTTGGTGGGCTTTCCCCAAGGTGACACCGAAGGTCTACCTCCTTTCGTGCGTCCTTCACCTCCTCCATGGGGATGATCCACCGGATTCATAGCAACACCCCGAACAATGGGGCGTCTGCCTAACCACCGGCTTTGTCCTGCCAAGCTTCTCTTCCGTGCACCATGGTTGGGATTGGGAACTATACCAATAGTGGCTCGGCATCGGGGATCTATTCGTTTTTCAACACCCGGAGGTGACCGCACAAGACATTGTGGTGCATTCCCAGGTTTCTTCATTGTTTTAGCGAAGGTTCCTGCAGCTCGAGTCGGCTTTGCGCCTTGACCTGGATTACATTCAATATTATGTACCCATGTTCCTATACGTATATTGGCTGATGGTATGCAATTTCCTACTTGATAATGCGGATCGAGTATGTCGTATCTATAAGCCTGGGGGCGTGGCCAAGAAGCAGCCCGCTGACTGCTACTATGACTATGACTATTATCTAAGGGGCGCCCTTCCGCCCGGCCTTCATTCGCTGTGCGAACAAGGAAAGGTAAGGTATGGGCTATCAAATTATGGGGTTGGTGGTAGCCGCCTAAGTTGAACGAGGTCGAAGGTTTGGACCAATCGCAATTCGTCACCATCTTGCCTGCTTCCGATTGATGACCAGCTGATATATAAGTGTTGACCTAAGCCGCCGCACCATCACTGTGTGTGCTGGGGCTCGGCTCCCGGACCGTACGTGGGCTGCCTCATACGGCTCTTCCTAAGACCCAATTTGTGTAGGTTCATAATTTGTTACGGCAACGTAGTGAAAGGCCTTTTCTTTATTTCTTCCCCTCAAAGAGATAGCTCAGGTAGTGACTCTTTCTTAAAAAGTCCATTTCTTCATTAGAGATAGACGAAAGAGTGGTATTCCAGGACGGCCACCGAACCAAATCCCACGCATTCGTAAGAGGTTGTCACTGCGGCGAAGCGCAGCGTCACGGAAGGTCTTTCTTGCTCGACCCAAAGGGAAAGATATTCAATAGGTGTATCTCTACCCAAATTAGAAGTGGTACTTACGACTATGTCCTGGGCCCCTTGGGTAACCGAACTAACACGCGCGCAGCGTCAGGGATGCCGCTTTCACACTTCTTATGGTAGTGATATTTTATCAATGTCTTTCCATAAAGCACCCCGCCAGTGCTTTGGCGACTTTCACTTTCGGTTGGGTGGGAATAGATCATATAAGCGCGCCGCCTACGTGCCCTTTACGCCCAGTCATTCTTTATATATGTAATTACGCTTTAGCATCGGGTCTCGCCAGAATATTGATCAAACAGAGATCTCAGTCTTTCTTTATATATGTAATTACGCAATATAATGACCAACAGCATTGTCGACCTTCCCATCCATAAAGTGGGTGGGTTGGTCCTGCTTCACTGGTAAACCCTTCCCTTAAAGGGCAGAGCTCTTTGAGGGGAATAAATAAAGGGCCGGCCGTCGTGACAGGAAGCTTGTTTGAGGGGAATAAATAAAAGCCTTTAGCTTCCCTCACCCATATGATGAGTGAGCGTTAAAACCCTATATTGGGGGGAAAACTAAAAGGTTATACCCTATATTTCTTCCCTTCAAATCGCTAGCTAGAATATGTCATTACGCTTTTCTTTCTCGGGTCAAAGGTAGTATGTATGGGTGGGCGACTGGGAATGCTGCTGGTCATTCTTTATAGATGTAATTACGCTTTAGCAAAGACAGACACCACTCCATAGATGGATGATCTCTTTCTTACCGTACTTATATTTATTCCCCTCAAAGAGAAGCAGAGCTACGCGTAAGTGATAACCTGACAAGCCAGCAAGCAAGCAGAGCTACGCGTAAGTGATAACCCTGAGCTACAAGGGAGGGAGGTTGGTTCAGAGAATGTGATATCATCTCTATATGTGTCTTTCAATATTCTGGGGAAATTCATTGCTTTATTGGATTGGGGCATTCATAGGATCGGATCATGGAAAGGGAGGGTCTAATAGGCAGTTCATAAGGCAAGCCCCGCTCCTCGAGCCTCAAGTGGCTGGAATGAAGTAGGCATTGACGATAGCCCGGGCAGTTCATGAGGCAAGCCCCTTTAGAGAGCAAATGTCCTTTAGTGAGCCAACCGCCTGCCTTTCCTTGAGCCTCTAGTGAGCCAACCGTGATATAATGGTGGCAAGCCCCGCCCGCCTTGTTAGCCAACCTATTAATTTAATGAAGTAGGCAGTGACAATAGCCCACTTGGCAGTTCATGAGGCAAGCCCCTTTAGTAGGGCACCAACCCAGAATATTGTTAACGCAAGCTGGCACCCACCATTAGCTGTTCATGAGGCGGGTAACAGAAGGTCTATAAGCCTTAGAACAGAAGGGAACAGATGGGGCTATCGTTCGTTATTATCCTGTTATTACGCTATATGGATATCGGTTAAAGCCCTACAATAAACCACTTACAAAAATTGATCTAGCTGTTACGCTCTGTAGAGGCCCTTTATATCTTTCCTGGGCTACTGATCTTTCCTTGGCTACTGAACCTTTAGTGAGAGGCACCCTAGTTATATTCTTTCCTTGTAGTTAATATAAGAATGAAACGCATAGGAACGCTCAGATGACGGGCACTCGATGGATGACGGGCACTCAAAATATATCCTGTAGGCAAGCACGTATGAAGGCGAACGTATGATGGCGCGAACTTAAGTAGCAACGTCATAACAGCTCCAGGCGAGGTTATATCCCACAGATGGAAGAGAACCTGTAAGTCTCCCCTCCCAGGTGTCAGGCGTAGGTCTCCCCTCCCGGGTGAAAGAAGCACAGGTCAGTCTCCTCCTGCCACACTATAGATTATAGTATACATTACTTTGACTGTAAACCGAGTATAGTATACATCTCCTGCCCTACTCTACAACGAACGTCTTTCCTTCCTTAGGTCTCCTATCAAAAAAAATGACGAAAGATTAATTCAATGGACTTTTATACCAAATTCAAACCGAGCAACCAATGATTTCTCCTCTGAGGGGAACTTTGTGGAAGACCCTTACCCACACGGGCTCCTCCCTAATGGTTGGCTTACAGGGGACTCAGCGAAACCAATAGGGGATCGCCTGGAAAGAGATGCGGATCACCCTTCAGTTCAACCTATAGACGCACTTGGGGAGGGGGGATAAACGAGTACACTATAGACGGAAACATTTTGTTTTTTGAAACGGATCACCTGTATATGCCTCTTCCGGTTGCTGGTCTCGTAAGCATACCACAATTGATCCTGTGTGAGTGTGAGTTAGTGGATTTGATTATAGACGTTTCTCACGCGCGTTCCTGCTCGGCCCGAACATACCCCTCAGATGTGCCCCCCTCTATGCGCCATAGAGTGGCCGAGGAAAGCTGTTCGATCCCCATGGAGCTGTAGGGATCAGGCGAATAGATGCCTACAGCCTCTTCACTGCAGGGTTATTTCCCCATTCACACTCACTCGCTTTAACCCAGACCCACTTAGCTGTCTAAAATCCCTCTTTTCTCGAAGTTGTTAATACGTAGATAATATAACCTTTCTTGCTGCGGCTCAATTGAACGAAGTCTCTACCTTATTATAATAGTAGGGGGCTCTGGCTGATCCCCATTCATCGGTAGGACCATGATGATGCAATTCGCATATTTAATAAATTCACGTATTCTAATAGCCGTGGGCATGCAAATAGAAATTATGGGATTTCGGCTATTTCCACCACTAGGACATGGTATATCAACCACGGCGAAACTCTCTCTCAACCAGAGAGAAGTTCGTCTATTCCAACCACTAGGAACATGATGAAGGGCCAATTATCCTCTTTTATCTCCAAAACCAGCAGTGCCCTCCTCATTTACAGGCCAACGAGAAGAGGAGACTAATGTTGGAAAGCAGTAAGTATGTCCTGCTGAACAATTATTTGTTTCACAGGCATGCTGATGGCATGTTGCTTCGTTGTGTCAGTAAGTCTCAAGCCAAGTCCATCCTGTGGCAGTTTCATGACAAACAGGAGGGCTCAAGATGACAATTTTTGAAAACTGTTTTCTGAAGAGACTAACTTCCTCATGTTGTGCTGACTGTGCAGGTACCATGATCATTGCAGATTGGAGAGAGAGAGCCTCAGGCTCGGAAATAATCCCGATAAGGCACTTAGCCTGAGCATAGCGAGCGAAGGGTAAGGGATAACGTCGCTGGAGCGTATTTCCAGTGAATGGCCCAACAAGGAAGGTGGGTGTTAGTGGTTCATCATGGTCAATGATGCTAATCTGTGCTGCTACCCTATTCTTATTCATCGGGAAGAAGAGAAGGTTCTACCTTTCCTGAGGCGGGCGAGGAGATTTATCCGCTCGCCTGAGGTACGAGGGCGAGGGGCGGGCCCGGCCGGTTAAGTGGTGATTCCAGAATTTGTCATTTCATAATTGGTGTAGGATTCCGAAGGGAGGGAAGGTTATCCCAGAATGCACTATGGATAGATCGTAGTTGCTGAGCTAGAAGGTCATAACTTACCTTCCTTCTAGCTCTGCTTTCATGCATGCTCATAAGTAAGATATAATAAACCCTTCTAATAAGGAAACTTCAGGCAAGGCAGGTAAGGTCCTGAACTGACTGGTTGGGCTGCTGTTTGGGTGGGGATCTCCCGGCTAGGCTTGCTTGCTTGCCTACCTACATTACTATTATTGCTCCCATTTCGATCACGATCTTTCACCTTATCCTGACGAATTCGACCTTGATTGACCTTGATATGACATGATGAGTTCCGATGGGAGATGGGACCAGGGATGCGCTTGATGCTCGTGCTGCTGGTCATTATTTATTATATATGTAATTTCGCATATCGACATTGATCCTCTCCCCCTAACCTTGGTCTCGAGTTCGCTTCTTCTCCACCTAGCACAGGAGTTTGGGGATAACTGTAGGTCGGTGGCTACCTGAGGCAACTCCGATTCGATCCGCCGGCTGGGAGGCACCTCCCTCATCCCGATCGAGTGAGAGGTTCACCATGATGGGCTAGGTACTTTTCTATGAGTCCCTCCAAGGAAGGCACTTGAGGACATGGACCATACTTTTGATAATGCTATTATTCATATTATAGGAGTTCCGCATACTCACTTCAACCCCTGATTGAACTCTTGAGCAGAACTTTGTTTGTTTGTTCAACATTCCTTGATGACCACTACAAATACAAAAACATTTTCCTCCTCCCTGTATCCTGGATTCATTTTAGAGCAGTCTAATCGAGATAAAATCAAGAGATCAAGCTCAATAGATTGTTTGTTCAAGCAGGTGTGTTCGGAACTGACTTGATATCTCTTTCAATGGCTCGAGTGCTCAAGTGATCTTTTATAATGATCATAGTGATCTTTTTGCGATCATCAAAGAAAACCTGTTCGGCCAAGGCTAGCAAACATTAGTTCGTTTCTCACCCTCGATTTCCCTATGGTCAATCGAGCTATAAATCTCTTCGGTCGAGTGTCTAAAGCAATTCAGAGGCTATTGAAAGACCTAGGGAGTTATGGCTTGCTTATTTATTAGGGAAAGATCGACAAAATCGGATCTTTCGGCTGGTCCAGATAGTAGCAAAAGTAACATCATGCCACAACATTACCTACAGTCATTTTTTGATCGAACCTTCATAATACCATCACATTTAGCCATCCGAACCCCGTATAGCTATAGCGTATATCCCGTCGTATGCATTTCCCCGGTCCAGATCTTAGGGAGGATGCAGGCATAGATCGAGCTCGTTTTCCACCCATTCAAGATCGAGACCCAGAAGGATAGGTAGCATAACCAGTAGTTTAACCCATTGATTCATCACCACCAATAGAAGTAGAGGCTAAAGCAGCTTCAGGACCAGGTTAAGTTGAACCAGTATACCTAGTTCCTGTTGTTTACCTTGTTTAACCGGACCCCGTTTACTCAGTTGGCTCAACAGTAGTGAAGATGGGAGCAGAGGCAGTTGATCTTGTTGATCCCCCAGCAGGAGAGATAGAGGCAGAGGCAGAGCCAATTGATCGAGTAATTGATCCCCCAGTGGCATAACCGGTTATAGAGCCACCAGAAGCTACTATGGTGGCAGAAGCAGTTTATCCACTTGAAGAACCAAAAGCACCAGTTTACTGTGTAAAAGTAGCCCCCGCATCTTCATAGTAACCCGGCCCACCGACAGGCAAGGATGTAGGGCCCATTACTAACCCACCACACCGCTACCTCTTCACATAGGGATTTCACATAAGTAAGAGTCCGGGGTCAGCGAGACAGAAGAGGGATACAACTAACCCCCATCATTATTGCTATAAAATATCCTAACTAAAGGCGAAAACTTTCCTCTAAAGTATTAACAACTTCAAGTGAAATATTATCTACGTATTAACAACGATGACTTGATATGGATTTGGATTATTATCATTATTAGGACCAGACATGGAAAAAGCAGAGCCATAAGGAACGCACATTTGGTTTCCTTCTCCTCTTCCTCAATTTGCAAGGCTGTGTCCACTGAAGCAGCAGCAGCTAACATGGTTATGGTTACAGGAATGGAAAACAACCCAACCAACTCACGGTCTTTAACCATTAGTCCATACCTTTCAGTCTCAGTCCTTCGGTCTCTAACCATAATCCCCGGCCCTGCCTGTTAAAGTCGCCTTCCCCAGCCCCTAATTCCCCATATGGCAGTCGCTTTCCCCGGGTTGAGTGGCAGTCTTCTGTACGTAATTCCCATGGCCCCGGATAATTGGATTCAGTTATGGCCGACAAACCATCCCTAGTTACTGTATATTCTGCAACTCCAGAATCCGTTACGGCATTCTAGGATTATCAACGAATAGATAGCTTGGTCTCCCATAATACAACTGGTAGTCCTGTGCTGGTCCTTGGCCGACTGGAAACTAGACCCTGCATGCAGGCGAAAGTAGTTTCGGCGGGTGGATACAAAGGAACAAGGTGATGAAACAAACACGAATGAAGCCCCTGACGGAATGGCAAAGCCCCTGACGGAATGAGCCCCTGTCCGACGGAATGAGCCCCTGACGGACGCTATGACGGTTCAATGGCTATGGCTCTCAGTCTTTCCTCAGTTCATGAGCTTTCAAACAACGGTTCATGCGCACACATACGCCCACATAGCTACGATCACCGCACACAAGGCAGTGGTAAAGTCTATAGGGTAAAGTCTATAGTTCGTTAATCTCCTTCCCGGATTCTCTACCCCTCTTCCCAGGATTCTCTACCTCTCCTCGCGATCTCGAGTTCTTTCAACATCTCGAGTTCACGAACACTACGATTAATGTGGCACCTATTAGAGTCAGGCAGTGGGAATAAAGAATCTCCTTCCTTCCATCACCGAGTGCATTTCCTTAGGAATAACGGTAGGAATAACGGTTCATGAGGCAGTGGGAGAGTCCTCCAAGGTACTTCACCACCACCCCTTACTCTTCCAAAGAGATACCCATCCTGATGGCTTGCTTCAGGAATTCAGAAGTGTATTCTTGTACACCTTCTCCCTATTCTAGCCGAAGGTACTGCCATTTCTTGAGCTGCTCCTCTCCATAGCCTATTGGATAGAATTGCGATTTAAACAATGTCTTGAAGTCCTCCCATTTTGTAACCATGGGCTTATTGCCTGGGGGTGGGCAGGACCTACCTTACCGACCGACTGCCTGAAACCCTTCCAACCAACTGACCTTTCCCTCCCTCGCCCATATGAATGAAGCGTGAAACCCTTTCATCAATTTCTGAACCACTGCTCCGAATGAAACGGGTTTGGGTGGGCTTGGAAGAGCCAGGGAATGTGAAACAGCGGACAACTGAACCTGGTTCTAAAGGCATGCTTTCTCCGATGCATTTGATTAGCCACGCAACGCCCCTATTTAACTAAACTATCTAAGGAGGGGCATTCGGTCGCTTCAAGGCAATCCCAATCCGCCTTTCCGATATTCATGCCTATCCAAACTATGGGGCGTCGTCAGTCTCCGAGTGGCTCTTAGCCTGCTCTTTCAGTTGAGCGGGCCTGTCACACAATTAATCGAATCGATGTTGGCCAACCGGGTAGATAGGGCTCCTGTTCACCTTCTCTGGTGGTGGCCATCACTGTTCAAATTGCTTCAAGTAGTCCACCTGGTCATGACCGAACTTTGGCATAGTGCTCAAGGGGACGAACAGTAACCTCTACTGCCTCGAGAGTTGGAGTGATTCGATCCAGAAATGGCCCCTACCTCGTGCCAGTCTTATCTACGTAACAGCGTGCTAAAGCGAACCAGCCTATAGGTAGTAGGGCGCCCGGGGACTCTTTTTTCCATTTGGTACGATAGTAACGTGATTCCTAAAGGTCACGCAGTAGTAAGACCCCGAACTAGGAGGCCCCCTAACTCGGGTTCTCCAATCATTGCAGTTCCAGTTGGCACCCCCTATAGATAGTAGGGCTTAATGGGCGGAGGGACCCATGATTCTATTCCACATATCCAAGTGCCTGGATTTAGTGACTTTGGTATAGCTGCTTCCCAACCTAATTGTCGCCCGTGATACCGATGCTGCTGCACTGGGTTGGGTCTCATGCGAATCCGATCCGATGCTCTACCCTACTACATAGATAGCGAATCAATCTGCTTTTAATGCCATGCATGCCACTACAGAGGTAGGGCGATCCCAAAACTGGAACACCGGTCTTATTGTAGCTGACCATGTCGCTCCACCTTCACTGAATAACCTATCAAAATTGGAACAAGACTTGATGATGGCCCACTCGATCCAGTCATAACAGCTGCCTGAAATAGATAATACGATGTCAGTCTTATATACCACGGAGTTTACATCCCCGAAATGCTTTTGGTACCAGTTATCATATCCGCATCCCGCCGGAATAGAGGTGGGACCTATAGAGAGTAGGGGCATGTCTCCGATTTGGAATTGTGCGTGGCCCGCCCGGCGTCTATAGGTTTTTTTAGTTGGGTCTCCCACCCATAGTAGAGAGGGGGAGGGGAGGGGGCAGATCGATCTATTGGCACCGTTCAATCAGATCTTTCTACTAAGCGTCCGGGCAGGAAAGGGACTATCCTATCTTGCCAGTCTGGTGGTTCGGGCATTCCTCCCAAGGTTTCGCTTCACCTCTTATAGAGCAGGCCCTATAGATAGTAGGGGCCCCATTGTAGAGTAGGGCTCCGCGACCCTGTTAGATATGAAGCGTGGTCGTAACTAAACCGAATCTCCATCCATCTGGTTGAAGAAGCACTCGGAAACATGAAACTATACCCTGTAACAACGCTTCTGAAGATGCCCTACCTCTCTATAGTAGGGCTTCGCTTCACACCGAGCAAAGTACAGGTTCGATTCGGCAAGAGCAGGTTTGAGAGGGCCGTCAGGAATAAATAGAATAGGCGAGGATGGAGTAATAGATGGATGGGGAACTCCTTGGCCCAGACCATTTGGGCAAGTGGGACGAAGAACTTACTTCTTACTGATACTTAACTACGAGTGATTTGTCAGCCCTGCTCTTCATTCGCTCAGAGCGTCATATTAAGCTTATACATATGTAGCGTATAAAATCCAACCCACTGGAAATAGCTTAGAGGAAGGAGAAGAGAAGTTACCCATCAGTCAGTGAGTGCCCAGGAGGTTCCATTGCTGCTAGCCGGCCCAATAGCCAGTGTATACCAGTTTCTACATTGCATCGAGACGTTTTCACATACGATACGCGCATCGATACGTCCTTTCACTGGCCTTTCTGAAATAGCCAGTCCCGCTGACTGAATGCCTGTACGGGACGGAACTCTGTTCCTCTTCCACCTAACGGTACGGGATAAGAGCGTAGCAGGCAGTGCAATGAATGCCTAGAGCGATAGTGAGTGAGCTATATCCCCCCCCCTTAGCTTTGAGGTTGAGCGAGATGGATCTGCTCTCTTCTCTTCTAATGTAATGGTCTTATAATGTAATTGCGAGAGTAAGGAGGATAGTAGAGCCGGGTAGATAAGGTGTAAACCTATAGTCTTTCTTTATGACATTACCCACTAGCCAGTGTCTCATCCACATTGTCAGAAGGTCCTTGTAATACAGCTTCCAAAAGTCATACATATATAGTACCAGCATAGATAAGTTTAGTGCCATTTAAGAGGTGATCCACCTACCCATTACCTAAGTAGTACACAACAACTTGAATTGAATCCATCCATGTTTGTTGGTTGGGACATATTTGAAAAACCTCTCCATTTGGCTTTTTTTGCCTTAGTCACAACTTATTTTCTATGGTTTCGAGGAAATCATACCCTCCCTTTCATCAGGGAATGAAATTGAATTTTATTATTCCTGGAACATTCCCTGCCCTTCTTAGGATGGGCAAGCGGCTTCGCACCTCTTCTCTCAAATGAACACTTAAAGAACCTCCCCGGACCATTCTAGCCTAGGTCTCCAGCTCTTGAAGAGCTAAGCCAGACCTACACAACTAAAACCTATTATATTTATGATATCATCTATATCTATACGTTGCTCCCTGGATATAATTCCACTGGCTCTCTCTATTCCAAGGCTCATTTACCTAGACACAGGAGGTGGTTGTTTGTGCAGGTTCATTATCAAATTCCAGCTACCATTCCAGGAAGGTCGTTGTCACCACTACGCCCTTTAGACTAGCTATAGTCTGAGCTGCTTTAGTTCCCTTAGCTTTAGTTCTATGGACACTTGCACTACTAGAGTTAAAGCCTTAGTCTTATGACACTTACCCTACTACGGTATGGTTCACGGTACGGTTTGAAGTCTCCATTCAAATCATAGCTCCGTTCAAGCCCTATGGTTAAGGTCTATAGAGTCCCCTTTGCATTATTATTTTTAAATTAGCCTAGTTAAAGCCTTAGTCTTAGCCTTAGCTCTCTTTGAAAGAGCTAGCTCTCTTATGCCTGAAGTTCTAACCTATAGAGAAAAGCCTTAGTCTTTGCATTCATTCATTTAGCTGCATGGACTGCTTTAGCGCTGCCTTTGCCGAATAAGGTGGGCTCTCAATCAATTACTATAGAGATAACCCACTTCCCTTACTGGACTCCCTTCCTAGCGTGAAACCACCACCAAGGGGGCAAGGCGTTAATGCGGACCTGAATGCGGGGCGTATCATCGAGCTGTATCGATCCTTTTTTCGGGCAAGTGTTATCGATCAGTGCTCCCGCGGTAGCGTCCTACCTTCCTTCCTTCCTTCCTTCCAAATGGGTCAAGCGATAGCGAGAATCAAATACCTGCTCTCTCTTGGTCCACCTCACACTGCTACATCATCCGTTCGTTGGCCCGCCTCACCTCATCAATGTGAGCTCTGGTTGTTGGGCCCAGAAGGCAAGGACTAGGCATGCTTGGCATCAATGCTTGGCAAAATACCGGTTATCCGAGATAAATGTTCTAAAAGGGGCGAGGGGGTTTATCCACTCACCTGACCAAAGAAGGGCGAGGGGCGAGAGCCTTTAACTTTCACCTTCCTTTCAGGGCCTTCAGCTTTTAACCTTTTTAACCTTGAGCCTTTTGCCTTTCAACATAAGCCCAGTCCAACAAGTCCACCGGAATAAATCCTGTCAATTTAACCTTCAGATTAAGTCCAACAGATGCCTGTAACCCTTTGCCTTCACCACCAGCCTCACCAAGTCAAACAGAATCTGCCTGTGTAAATCTTTGTGGCTTTTGGTTTAATCTCAGAGGCATTCTTATCACTTGGTAGATCCAAGTCCATGGCCTATTTCGAATTCACGGACAGACCAACCGCCATGGCTTTTATTTCTTGCTTGAGGAACGAAGTGGCTGTCTATTGCTTGATCCCACTAGGGTCAGATCATCGGAGGAACCGGGTGGTGGGGCAAGGCCAATTGGACCAGGGAGAGGCGGAACAACCTCAAAAAACCCGATCGCATGGGCTTATTAAGGAATTATGTATTGAAGCTGGACAGGTGGAGGTGGGGCAATTCTTCTAGATCGAACGAGGAACGAAGTCTTCGATGGAACCAGTTGTGGGATCCTCAGAACCGATCGCCTTCTTGGATTTAGGAACTACAGTAAGACCCCGGAGATTGGATGGGATGGATGGGAATAACCTGACATGCTGGAAATACTCAATGCTTCACTGACTAGAGAATTCCTCAAGTGATTGATTGATGGCCATTTCGATAAGAGGGGTGGTCCCACGCACGATACAGCCTCTGATTGGAGGGATGGAAGGCCCTGCTTGGATGAGCACTTAGACCAGGACTAGTACTTCGGCCTACTGGTGGATTCATGCTTGTCGACCTAGCGTGCCAACTGCCCTATTGAGGAACTAGTGCCAGAACTTATTAGAGAGACATAGCTTTCTTGTTGGATGGGTAGATGGGATTATGCTTGGGACATCAGAGAGCAAAGTTGGGATGGGATTATGGGAAGGACCAGGACACTGCTAGGAGGGAGGGATATGCGCATTTATGCCCTGACAAAGCCAGCCAGGATATCATTTGTTTAAAATACCTTGCCTTTAGGAATCTTAGTCAATTGGCACTGCTATTTAACACTCCCTTCGTTTCTTAACTAGACCTGGAGCCCTAGACCAGGAATCACATAGTTAGTGAGTCGGGAATGCTATTATCCCTTAGAAGCGCCAGATTATATTGCATGGGTTTAAGGCAATATGATCCCATCAACCGAGCAGGGCATCTAAGGTCTGATATTCGTGCCTCCAAAGACCTAACCTAATGGGTCCTGTCAAAATCTAATTATTGTAGGTGTATGGTATCAAAGGTAAGTGCTTTTAAGACTGTCCCCTCCCCGACTGGTCTTCCTGGTCTCATTCCTGGGTTGGTAAGTAACTAAATCCATCATTGTAGGGTTCCAGCAGTAATCATAGAAGGGTAAGGCACTAATTGATCAATCCATGCCATCCCCAATCTGTAGCTCCAAAGGTCTTCTAGTAGTGCCTCCAAAGAGCTCATGGTCTAGGGCTTAAACATATAAGGTATATCTGGGAGGTGGGTGAGTGTCTAAAGCAAGGTAAGTAATAGCAGTGCCTCCAAAGACCTCATGTTCTAGGGCTGAAACGTAGAAGGTATTGTCAGTAGAGCTACTCTCGTGTTCTTGGCTGGCTGAATCCAAATGAAGTTGGTGGGCAGGAACCCAGGTAACAGTTGTATTCCCACAGGTTGTTGTGAGCAGAGTATTCCAAGCCAAGTGTTTGAGCAGAGTATTCCCATCCCAGGTTCGCGAACCAAGCCAAGTAGGTGAGCAGGAGCCAAGTTGGTGAAATAGGCCCGCCCAGTGGGTGAGCAGGAGTAGGCCCGGCCAAGTAGGTGAGCAGGTGGGAGTATAGCTGGTAAAGTCCTGAATGTCCAGTCCAGTCCTGTTGTTCGTTGTCCCCAGGGCTAAGGTTGGCAGGGGGTTACGGGGGCCCCTGTAAGTTCGTGTAGGTGGGAGGGGGGCAGTTGGGAACATCCATCAGTTGGGAACGCTGGGGTCTATGGATAAATCAAGTTCATCAAGTAAGAAGAATCAAGCAACAACCAACCAACACTCATCAACTAAGAGGTAACAGGTTTGGTATAATCACGTCTATAAGCAACTAAGTTAAGCACAACCTAGCTGTTATGTCTTGTGTTATAATTGTTGGGCAGGACCCCCGCATAGGCCCAGGTAACATTCGTAGGCCCAGCCAAGTTAGCAGAGTATTCCCACCCAGGTGAGCGAGCCCAGCCTATTGGGTGAGCCCAGCCAAGTAGGAACATGAGCCTTATTTACTTTAGTACTTGCCTTTGTTTCCTGCAGAGCCTAGAATCGAGGAAGGCCTAGTCCCTCCTACCACTACTTTTATTGGGGTGGAGACAGATCCAGGAAGCAATTATCCTAAGCTATAGTACCAAGGGTTAAACGAATGAATGATCTGGTTCAACTTATGCCGCTGCTAGGCCTGCTTGGGCTTGAAATAAGAAAGTAGGTTTCAACTGGTTCTGCTTGGGCTGCTGGGGATACTGGTTCAAATGCTCATAGGAATGATGTTTATTGGCCGGGTTCAACTGGTGCTTAGAATCCTTTTGCTGCTAGGAATGGTTCTGCTGGTTCTAATGCTATCGGGAATGCTGCTGGGAATCCTGGTCGTGTGGAAATGACGGTCTGGGAATAATGCCGGTTCCAATGCTGCTGCTTGACCTTCTCTTTCTTCTCTCTCTATATGGCCCAAACTGATGCTGAGCTGAGGACGTATACTGCCTGGTCTGCCTTCTCTCTCTCTACTGCAGATACGGGGGTGGTCCCACATCACATGATACCCGAGTCACCAGCACCACATAAACGAAATAGAAGTAACCCTTATTTGCACGCTGTAGCGCTGACCCATTTAATGCGGGTTATGCCTCACCTTCAGACTCATCCAGCTCATCCATCGATCCCAAGCTAGCTGACCCAGCTCTCTATCCGATCCAGCCCTACTTCCAGCGAGCCCCAATACATACTACCCTTTGGATTCCATACTACCTTACTTAGAATATCTTACGCCCTTGGGTCGGTGGGCACTTTGAACATATGAACTTTAGAAGCCTACGCGATGAATGGAAGGGAAGGGAAGTAAGTGGGTTGCACAGGAACAACCAAGTTGGATCGTAGCGCGTGGGAACTTATGGATGGATTCAGCCGGAATTGATTAGAAGATCGAATTGGAGTCAGCATATTAGGAGTAACCTTTAACAATTGTACCCTTTTAATAAGCCGCCTATCTGGATCGCTTCACTCACCTGGTCTCCTCTCATCGCTACCCCGATTATGGATGGGATGGGGCACAACTTACTTGGCTGGATTATGGTTCATCAGAGAGCTGGACGGGCTTCAAACATTGCCATGGATTACACTTACTGAATGAAGCGCTTAGTGAGTCGGGACTACTATGAACTCTTCTCTTATAAGCACCGGATTATATGCCTTACCTTTAGCCTTTCACCCAACAACCTATGGAGGAGTGCTGGTGGGGCTATAACCTATCGCATTCACCCAGGCAGGAACACCTTCGTATGGGAGGCACTATCAGAACTACCTTGTTAGTTCCACACTCAATATTTACCCACCTGAAGACCTAGAACTTACTTCTACCTATACCACCTTACTTTATGAATCACTTAGTAAAGTGGGGACTGCTATGAACCCTTCTCTTATCAGGAACGGATGGATCGATCCCTTACCCTTCTATAAATAGCCTTTCCACACAACACTGAAAGGATCTTGATTGAATGAGACTGAAAGGCTTGGCTTATAGACTCCTATAATCAAGTTCCTTAAAGGGCTAGATAGTTTCAGAGATCCTATCCCTATTTGGGAATAGTCTTCCGGACACTCATTCTGTAAGGGAGAGGGCTCATTACTTACAGGAAGGAGATTGATTGCCAACATCATTTAGGGAAGGGAACACTCAATTTGAGTGCTACCCCCCTGTCCCCCCAGGGGGCACAACGACCCAGACGCTAACGCTATACTGACTTTCAGCTCTGCCAGTGATGGATTAAATAGGGCTTTCAGCTAACGAAACGAAGAGTCATTATGTACGTTATTACACCAAACCTTTCAAATAATAAGGTATGCATAATTACATATATAATTAATTATTGTTTAGTGCGATTCATAGCTTTTTGCTTTGCCTATCTATATTGCCTATATTGCCTAGCTTTCTTTGAACGACAGGGACTAAGACTGAGGGTCTAATAGCAATTCTAATAGCAGGTGAGATGGCGGTTAGGTCAAATAGTTAGGAGAGCATGACTTGTGATAGACATAACGCAAAGGAAGACCTAAGGGATTTATCCTCGCATCGGGGAAGGGATTTATTGCTCACCTGACAGAGGAGGGTGAGGGCCGCCATCGCCTTGAGATCAGGACCTTTCCGTTCTTTCTTAGGTCGGGTCGCCCTTGCCCTCGGAAGGACAAGTGAGAAATCCCTCCATTTCGAGAAACCATTATTGATACCATCTTGATACCACCAAGCCTTCTCGGATCGGTTCTACGAGAAAAGCTTTTTTCGTATCGGTGGTGCAGGGGACAAATTGATCACTCACTGAGAAGTGAAACCCTGTTACTATATCGTCCCGAAGACGGATGCGACGGGAAGAAATGGCATTTGGAGGTGTTGCTGACTCCACATTTAGGTTTCGGCATGACACAGCTTGCACTGTCCTTTCGCACTTAGGCGCACAGCGTGCCGTCTCATTCGGTAATGATTCGACAATTTTCGGCGTAATTGAACGCAAGCTGATTCTAAGTAATCGCTGTTGTTCATTGGATTCCGGAGAAATCACTTCGTTAGGATTGGGGAATTGCTGCAATTCCCTCTGAATAGCTCCGATTCTCCCGTCGAAAGTCGCTTTGGAAGTATTACCCGAACTCCTCTGACTAAATATGATAAAGCCTATGGAACGACGAGCTACTATCGTTTCTTCATTACATATTGAGATCCCCTTCGAACTTAAGACACGAATGAATGGAATAGCAGCAAATGGCATATTTCCCTCCTTCGTATTCGTGGAACTAAATATCGTTTGTCAACGTCATCATGACTCTTTTAGCAACTTAACGGAAGATAAAATCCATTAGATATTCTATTCATTATGGTCGCAGAGAGAAGCTTAGGGTTGGACCTCCCAGCAGCGACCCGCATTTCTCCACCCATACTCCTGAAATAAAGTGAAGAAGGTTATCCCTTTCGCTCAGGTCAGGTTATCCTTACCTTCTAGCTCTTTGAGGAGAAGAAAGAAAGGGGACCTTCCCTTCGCTCAGGTACAGGATACTATTTTATTCTCTCAATCTAGCTCAGGCTTTGAGGGTAGAAAATATATAAGTGGGGGCCTTCTTCTTCGGGGGGACCTTTGGATTAATTTATTGGATACCCGAGAAACATAATCTTTCAAAGAAACAGCTTCTACGGCGATAGATAGGGGTCGGGTTTGGCATCTCTGCCCCCTGCCCTCCAAACAGTATGGGAGCCTCTCGGCTCGTACCGCTCACACTCCCGGATCTCAACCCTTGGGTAACCCTCCTCCACCCACCATAGTGTGAGAAACAGAGCCAGGCTTACTACAACCTGCCTGACTGACTGATAGATAGGCGTCGTGGTTCAAACAAACTATGGTACCTGCTTAGCTTAGCCCGAATGCCCCCACTGATCATTGGTTAGATCCGATCCCCTCTATTGAATGGGGGCCCGGCTCGTTCCTCTCCCGTTGGTCGAGTCACTTAACGTACCTCACTTTTTCCGGATGATGCATCTCCACGAAGATCCACTATTTTTAGACCCGCACAATCCCAGAAGATCGCCTCCTCGGGGAGTAGGTCTACGATCTTGTCTTACTATTTGTTGGGGGTGGGGCAGTTGCTCGAGCTAGCTTAAGAACGTTGTTTATGGCTGCTCAATAATAAGGTCGGCCTGAGCGGACAGGCAGGCGTCTACTCTACCAAATCGTTACCTTCGCATAGCTCAGGTAAGGTCACTTACGCATAGCTCAGGTAAGGTCATCCCCTATATTTATTCCCCTCAATCGTTATAGTTCGGGAAGATATGCGCCCTTTATTTCTTTCCCTCAAAGAGCTAGAAGGTAAGGTCCTGCGCCGGTCAACCCGGTAAGGTCCTTATAAACCCGGTCAAGTCCTGATCAACCCCCCTTATCTAACGGGTCCTTTATTTCAGGTCAATCCTTCGAAGACTTGTCCTGATTAACCCTTATTGCTATTCTTTCTATTTTCCCCCCCATCAGCGATAATATATGCTTTTCAGATCAATACGGGGCGTCTCAAAAGTAAGCAGGCCTTGAAAGGAAATATTATTTGAGGTCCGATTCATACCCTCTTATTTAATGAAGAAGGGCGAAGTCAACCCTCCATCTCCTTATAAATACTCTTTTTTACCCGAGTTTGGCGAAGTCAACCCAGAAAGGTCGGTCCTTGCCCGATGCGGGCAAGCAATTCCCTGCAATGCCCTCTTTATCGAAGTCTTTACCTAACGACTGATACCTATTCGTTAGCTAAGGGGGTGGATAAGGTCGTTTGTCACAAGGGCCTTGCTATGACTTATGTAACGAAATGTACACCTAACGTCTTAATTTCATTCGGTAGCTAAGTGGGATAGAAGGAGATATCTGTTTTAGGCCCCGCTACCTCACCTAACGACTTAATTGAAGGGGCTGGTAATTAGAGATGTAATTACGCTTTAGGCTCTCATAATCGATCGTACCCTAATAGAAGAATATCGTATACAAAGATATATTTAATTATATATGTAATTATGCTTGCCTTATGACTTGACACTTCGTATTTCACGAACGTAAAGTTAGGGTGATTCACAACACCTCGCCCCTTCCCCGATGCGGACAAGAGCTAAACACACCCTGCTCTCCTCACTGGGAGCAAGCGCTTCGCACCTCGATCTCCTTGAGGTCGATCGAGTGATAAATCCCTTACTTGTGACCTACCTTTTCTTAATCTAACCCGCTATATGCCCCCCCATAGCTTGACCCATTAATTCCTGCTGCGATAGGCCCTTTATTTCCCTCTCCCTGTCTGTATCCTTCCCATCCCTGCTCGGACCAGATCAAGCCGGATCAAACTAGATTGATACCCTTCCTTCCGTAGCTCTCTAATCAAGTTGAAGGGAAGAAGCTCCCGAACGAGCGTTTCCCACTTGATTCCAATTTCATCGCGAACGAAACGGGAAACATGAGAATCACCGGAATCAGAGCTCCTCCTATCAACAGCCGAATAAAATGTACGCTCAGGGCCCCATCGGGATGAATCGGGTCAAGCTCAAGGTCAGCAGGCAAGGTCAAGATCGATCGGTGTCCCTAGCCGTTATCCCCCGTCGGAAAGAGATAAAGAGAAATAAAAGAAAAGAAGGCTGATAAAGCAGCGAACGAAGAAAAGAGAGAAGGAGGGAGCACCAGAGGGAGGGGGAAGGGGGACCTTTAATAAAGTTTTGGCAAATTCATCTTTTTTAGGTACTTTAAGTGATATCAGCTAGGACAGGACCTTACCTCATCAAACAAGCTAGCATGCCTCATCAAACCACTTCATCTGCTATTAAATTTCTCCTTTGTTTTGCTGGTTTCACGACTTCAGCTAGGGGTGCTAGGATGGAGTAAGGAGGCTAGGAGGTAAGGCTAGGAGGAAGGGGGCGGGATGGAAGGCTAGGAGGGAAGGCTAGGGCTAGGAAGAAGGGTCGGGATGGAATGCTAGGAGGGAAGGGGGATGGGTGCGGATATCTAGGTTCATGAGCTGCATGTTTCAATTCAATCTGGATCAAGGTTGCATGCTTTGGCGAATCAATATGGGAGCTGGGGAATCATTATATGGGTTCACGATCTGGCTTCGGCAATAGATGGGTTGTGTGATACTGATCGATGGGTTTTTAGCGCCTATCTATCATGCCTCCGGGTTCAAGAACTCGCATTTTTCTTGAGCCAAATAGCTGATTCCCAGCAAGTTCTGAATGCTAATTCATTCCATAGCTTGCTTGCCCGACCTAAGAAGTACGAGTTCCTAGTGTGTGCGCCCGCCCGAAGTACGGGGAAAACAAGGTGGCCGCTGCTTTTCTGCATCGTAATTACGTATAGAAAAGCTAATAACAAAACTAAGGCGTGTAACTTGTAAGAAGAGGTTTCAGGAGTGTATCCAGTGGTTGTGTGGAAAGGCAGTAAGAAAGTAAGGGTTGTGTCATGCCGTCCGGAAAGATAAGTTTATAGCAGTACCCACTCCACTAAGCGATTCATTCAGCAAGTGTATAGGGCAGGTATAGGTATTCCAGGTTGGTGAAGCAGGTGGGATGTTGGTAACAGTTAAGTAAAGGCAAGTGAGTGGGGTAAAGGTGAAAGTGGTAAAAAAGAGTGCCTACCCTACCCAAGCACGTCCAATCACTAACTGAGTTTCGTAGGTAAAGAAGGTAAAAAGAAAGGTTGGTAGCACATCGTAAGTAATGCAAGTAAAGGTAAATTTAATAGAATGCTGTCTGTGCCCACGCACCCAAGCAACATAAAGAAGCCCATCCAATAACTAAGTGAAGTGAGTGATCTCTTCTCTATAAACAGCAAAGCAACGTAGCGGAGGGAGGTCTTTACTGCCTTTCTTCTCTCTTTATCCACAGCCAACACTTATGCTGAGGGAGTGAACTACCTGTATTCTATGTGGATTGGATCGGATGGAGGAGAGCTGGCTTGGGATTAATCGGGAGAACGAGAAGAGACTAGAGACTTTGCTAAACCACCTCCTTGCTAGAGAACCTATCTCAACATGCCAACCCTAGGAGGAGAAAGCCCCAAGCAAGCCCCCTCAGAAGATAATGGGACACGCCCCCTAGGAAGGGAACGGGACAAGCAAGCTCCCTCGGAGGCGCGATAGCGGGACAGGAAAAAGCCCTTCCCTCGGAAGAGAAAGTGGGACAGGCCCCCTCGGAATAAGAATAGCTGGATCACACCCCCTCGAAGGAAGAATACCCCGCCCCAGGAAGACCAGAACAGACCAGACGGGAACGAAAGAAACATGCCTCTAAAGAATACCCCGCCCCTGAAAGACCAGAAGGGACGAAACAACATGCCTCAAAAAAGCATCCCGCCCCAGGAATTTCTTTTAATGGCTGCTCTTACTGTACGAATTCAGAAGTCCATGCATGCTCCGTACGGGGAGGAAGGGTACGCGAACTAGCTAGGGAAGGATTAGAACCCTACCAGTTATCATCGGTATGACAACCAGACTGATAACTAACAGCCAGGGAGGGATGACCAGCCCATAGTAGCTTAGGGATGATTACCAGCCCAGCATCCTCGCGCATTCGAGTGCCATAACCCGTATATTATGTTGCTCTAATTGCGTTTTATCTACCCCATTACAGTCGGCTAAGGGATTACCTTAACTAGGCGGTTCACACCTTACGTCCGTCCGGGATCTTGATCTTGCGATTCTTTCGTGCGTTCTGATCTTGCCTTAGTGGCTATTTTCATAAGAATGTCGCCGATGGACTGAGCGAGTTGGACCAGAGTTTACCCCCATTTGACCTTTCATCTGTTTACCATTACCCGCATAAGCACTGGAGGGAACCTTGCATGTTGTGCATTCCTAACCGCTGTGACATCAGTTTGAGTAAGGTAATTCATGAACCTCAGGGAGGCCGCCAAGCCACCGAAAGAGGTAGGGATCTCACACTCTGTTGCTATCTCTACCACTAATGGTGGTGCTCCTACCTATGCATCTCCTCTGGCTCTATGCCATATGTATCCCCCCCGGCGGCTATTTGGTTTACTTTCCATAGTACTCCAATTGCTGCCCGGTTTACTAGGTCAAGTACAAAAAGTACCTCCGCCCTAGCTACTGCTAGCATGCTTTTCTCTTGAACCTGCATGGATGGAACATAAATAGCCAGGGACCTGTAGGAAGCTAATGCCCGAACAGGGAGGGATGCAACTGACTCTGTATCTTCATATGGAACCGGGTCATCGACTACTAGCTCTCGAACAAGCTATCGAATTGGGAGGGATGGTAGCGAGGCGAGGATGCCACGGGTGAAACTGCCATGGGTTCTGCTACACCATCTGGATTTGGAACTAAGCGAGGAACGGAGTAGGAAAGCAGTTTAAGCTTTTGACCTTGTTTATTACGTTGAAGAAGCATCTCATCCTGTTCCTTAGCTTCTAGATCCAAAGCCATTAGTTGGAGTCCCCCTATATGCAAGGGTAGATTTAGTGGTTTCGCCCGCATAGGAATAGACCACAGAAGCAAGGATAGCAGCAGGAAAAGCAGCACCCCTTCCTGTTCGATAACTAGCAGGTTGATTTATAACTCACCATTTAATAAGCCATTGTATTTTACCCAGCGCCAGATGGAGACTCATTAGTTTTAGTTTTAGAGCCATCGCTCCGCTCGGAGCTATATTCAGATAGGGATCCATTTGATTGAGTCTCACCCGTAGCAAAGGCAGGAGTCTCGGATAAAGATCCAGTCCCAGGGGTGCATCAAAGCAAGTATAAGTAGTGACCGCAGGAAGAAAGGCAGGGTGGGCACCACCTATTATAGCAGTGGTTTCAGTGGCAAAATAAGCATCCTCGCTGGTTCCATATCCTATAGATTCAGATCGAGATACAGTAGATCCTCCAGTTTTATATCCAGCAGCAGATCCAGATCCAATTCCATGTCCATGATCAGTTTATGCAAAGACACTTGTTTAAGGGCCGTTGCTCAAAGCATACCTTCCATATTGAAAGTACGTAGCATCCCTTCCATATAAAGACCTAGAGCCAGATGTTTACCGTTCCCCGCAGCGGAGGCAGCAAGAAGAGAGGCAAAGACATCAGATCCCCCAGTGGCAGAGCCATAGGGAGCAGGAGTTTACCTAGCGGCATACTGGTAAATTTACATTCAAGAACCTGGCCTTATACAGAGTAGCTGGTAATTTAAGTAGATGATAAATCCAATGATTTTATGTGGAACACGGGTGCACGCTTGATCGACCCATTTACAGATTAGGGGCAGTCAAAATCCACTGATGAAACTAGTGGGGGTGCTTGCTTTGGTGCTGGTAGATATGCTGTTGGTACTGCTGGTACTGCTACTAGTGCTGGTCAAGAAGTTGGAAGGAAGTTGCTCGACCTATAAAGGTAATTTAGTTTCCCTATCTATTTCTTCTGGGTGCCAACAACGAATAGAGGGACGGAGGGAGTCATTCGACCATCGGGAGAGGAAGTCGCTCTACAATAGATAGGGAGAGGTTGCGAGATGGAGGATAACGGGTTATTGTGGGAGAGGTACGAAGCACTTGGCACAGTAAAGCGCGTAAAAGAAAACAGGGCAGGATGAATCTCCAGGGAGGTCCTTTAATGGCCCAGGGAAGTCCCAGGCCAGGCCAGGGATTAATAGTAGATAGATAGCCTACCTACCCTTTTTTAGAATAGAATAACTTCGGCTTATGAATTCTCGGTAACGAATTAGTAGGTTGGGCAGTGCGATACGAGGTAGTGGACGGTGCAGTATGATGGTGAGCTAGCGATAGAAGGTTATGGCCCGTTCAGTAGGCTAGCGATAGAAGCTATTGGAAGTATTGATTGCTCGGATGTATGGTTCAGTCTAATTGGTCTCTGTAGGCAGTGAGAATGCTTGTAGGTAGGCTTATTCTCAGTGCCGGTAGGGAGGGACTCATTAATAAGTTTCACTGTATCAATGACTAGCTTCACCTTGAGATTGCTTCACTCCGACCGCTAGGGAGGGACTCAAGCTTCAGTTTCATTGATGGGATATATCACCTTTACTTATTTTGTTCTTATTCCGAGTCTAATAAGATTCTTAAAGCAAGAGACCGAAAAGAAAAGATTAGCAGAAGTAGATAAAGGTAAGGAACAGCTAGATAAGACAAATGGTAGTACAGTTGTGGATGAACCTATGGAGCAAATCCATACTTCTCAAGGCTTCGCTATGCTTTTTCCTACAGGATAAGTTCCACCTTCTGAAGATGGAGCTGACCTTGAGTTGTTCTATGAAGATAGATAGAGTGGAGTAGCTGCCTCTGCAGGAGAAGAGAAGATATGTTGGTTCGCCGGCCAGAACTATAGAAGAGAAGATGTGTTGGTTTGTCGGCCGAAATGAGAGCTCTGCTCAATGGGTCTTTCCATTAGTAAGGTCCCGAGTATTTCCATTGGTCAGAATGGTGAAGAAGAGAATGGGGTTCAGAAGTACGCGTTACCGCTAGAATTCCCTCCTTGCATTAGTCCAAAGAGAAAGTATTTCCATTAGTAAGAGAGTACCCGGTAAGAAGCTAGGGTCTTTGCCGGTAAAGAAAAGAGAGAGGGTTGTAGCCAAGGCCAAGCCAAAGCCTTCCTTGTCGAGAAAGAAAATAGAGATTAGTCAGAAGGGTAGGTTCCTCCAGCCAGCCAGCTATCACAAATAAAATAGCATATAAAAGACCGAACTATGATCTGCGGGCTTGGCCGGGTTACTGGTCCGTGAAGTGATGGTTCGTAAGGCACTGATTCAACGTTTCTTTCATTTAAAGGTAACCTTACCTTGGTGCGGGAGCAAGCATATCTCGCCTTATTATCTGCGGTTGGAAGCACAAGCCTTATCAGAGGGAATAACCACAAACCCCATTGTCTGTATAGAAAAAAGCTCGATGCCACAACGCCCCACATTAGAAAATCAATCTATCATCGGATCATCCAACTGGATTTTATTCACTATAAACCATACCCTTTCTGATCGTTTCTCTTTGATAACCAGTAGTTTTCCAAGCTTTTTTGCCAATCAACCCCGCCCAGTACTTACCCCGATCTGATGGTACTATGGACGATGGATGGAAGGTAGGTGATTGGATCAGATGGACGTAAGTTCCCATACTTACTCTTCTTCAGTGTAGCCCCTACAGGAAGGAATAGCGAGTGTAGCCCTGAACTAGTAAGTGTAGCTCTTTTTAAATGGTCTTCCTTGTATCAATGATAGTATAGCCAGGCCATAGAAGCCACAGAAGCCATATAAACTGATTCAACAGATGGTGCTGCTAGTGCTTATGGCTCTTCTGCTCTTGCCTGGTGGTGCTCCTTTTGCTGGATCAACAGAATCAAGGTCAAGGTGAACATCTGAATCAGCGGAATCAACTGGAAGGGAAACTAACTACTGGCTATTGATCTGGAGGATATTAAACTAGGCAAAGTGAAGCTGCTGCTGGCTCTTCTAAAGGAACATTTGACTCTTCATCTCTCGCATCCGGCTCTGGATCTAGCTTTCGAAATTCTTCCTTGCCCTCCTACCTAAGAGCAAGCAATTCTTCCTCTCAATCATCTGAATTCCCCTGGACCTATTAAAGGATAGACCGGTTCAATGAGGTAAACAACAGGCTTTGCTGCTTGCTCTAGGTTTCGATATGGCTTTCGATCTTCAGGCTCTTACTCTGATACCTTTGCTTCTGTTGCCTCTGGCAACCTTATTATACCTAAAGAAGGCCTCCGCTAATGATACTACTGGCTCTACCTTTGCTTCTCCTGCAACTGACTCATTGGCTGGATCAACAGCGTAATCAACGGCGTAATCTACTGGAATGGCTAAGGCTGGTAGCTCTGTAGGTGTTGCTGCCTATGGATTTGGATCATTAGAAACTGGGTCTCGCTCTCGATCAACTGAGTAAACAACAGAATCATCAGTTCAATCAATCGAAATGACCCTCATGACCTTTCAGTAACATCTCAGCAGCAGCTTGACCGTCATCATCTCAGCCGGCGTTCCTTTCCTTTCAGTTCAATAGCCATTTATTTCACTAGCAAAGCGCTCTGTCCCGCTACTGATGTGCCTAACCTAGCCGGAACTCTCTTGACCGCTACTTAACGCTGGGGGCGGGTCGAGCGTTGGGGCGGGCTTTTACCGCTATATCTCGATATTTGACAGAATTCGACTTCTATTTTAGGCTCACACATTGCTGGAAAGTGACGTTCAATCGAAGAAGAAGGGCCATTTAAGTTCCTGTCAGTAGGGAGGAAGGTCTGTCATGGAGTAGACCCATCTCTCCTAACATCCGAGGCCGAATGAAGAAATCTCAATATAGTATGATGTCCAGAGGAGGAACTGGTGGGAGGTTTGGATCGTGCCCTGCGCTGCTGTCTGGAGGAAGTAGTACGCTGCTGATGTCTGGGGGATCTCGTCCGTCTCCTGGTGAGGGAGCTGATCTGGTCATGTCGCTGAAATCTCGTGGTATGGGGAATGGTCCTCCGGGCCTGCACTGATCTAGGATCCGAGGCTGTGCTGATGTCTGGCTGTCGCTTAGTGCCCCTTCCGGAGGGTAACACCGTGAAGAAGGAAGTGATCTGCCGGGTAGAATCTGGTCTAGTAGGAGGCTGGAGAATATGAGCCCGAAGTCTAAGGGCCTCCTGCATGTATAAGGCCAAGCATCTCTGGTCAGGATATCTGAAGAAGCTAGTAAGGTCTCGGGACCTCCTGAAAAGGCATTGGAATCTCCCTCTGATTTCATAGTAGACGGGACAACGGAAGATGAAGTGCTCCTCTGTCTCGACCTCCTGTATCTGGCATAGCTGGCAAATCCTGTCCGATCGATCGATCTGGTGATCTGTCTCTACCCGAAGTCTGTGAGAACCCACTCTGAACTGACCTAACGGAATACGGAGAGTGTGCATCCAATGGCAAAAAGTATACTGGGGGCGAACGATGAGCCCATCCTGTAGCTCTAAGAAGTGCTCCGCATAGAAGGCCATCTTAGGGCGCAGCCCCCCCTGGGGGTTCACCCAAGTGGTCTGGATAAACTGCCTGTATATGTCATCCCTGATGATCTTGTTCAACTTTTGTCTGGTGGGTAGAAGGTGACCTGGTGCATCCAAGGAATATCGAAACAGAGGAAGACGGTCTATATGAATGCCCACGGACTCAAAAAGATCTGAAACCCCTGCAAACCAACCACGAGCCCGACCCGGTGGGCTAGAGAGGGCAATAGTCTCTGAAGAGCAGTAGGCCAAGTATGGGTACCGGTCTTGTCCACTCCTCGAGTCAGCGTAGCTCCGAATGCGATGCAGAAAAGAAACCAATCTGAAAACTGTATCAAGCCGGAAGGGCCGAACCCCAAACTCTGCTAGGATGATGTGCTGAGGAACTGACTGCTTACATCTAATGATGCATCGGAGGAGAAGGGTCTGAACTCTCTCAGCTGAGGCCCAATCTGACTCTAATAAGGAAGGTCCCCAAATCTCTGAGCCGTAGAGAACAGTGGGCCGGATAAGGGATTCCATGAGGGACAACTTAGACGAGATATCCTTAAAATGGTGTCGAAAACACTGTCGCTCGAGAAGGGCTAAGAATCCATAGCCCTTGTTGATCCGAGGCACGAGGGCCTGTCGTTTCGTTCGTTTCTTCAGTCAGAGGTCCCCACCAGTGGTCTCAATCCCCTGGGTAATTCGACGGATATTCACGTTAATATCGCGGTTCCCCTCCCTGTCCGTATCGGTCAATGAAGCCATCCAAATGCCGGCGGGACCATGGTTTGGCGGAAATGAATCCGAGATTGATGGGACACCGAAATGGATGGAAAATTTATGTGAACCGGTTCGAATCCGGCCTGTTTTCTCGCTGCCTCTTATCTTCAATAGATTCTTTTATATTACATGGATAATGATGAGCCAGCAGTTATATACGTAATATTGCATATATAATGATGAGCCAGCAGCTAGCTAATTCTGCTCTGTCCACCTAACCGACCAAAGCATCTCCTGCCTAAAGAACAAGAGGAGCTGAACTCGTAGGATCTCCTATTCAGTGTCAGAAAAGTGCGATTGTAAGGGCTTGAATGGCCATTTTAAAGGCTCTTATTTAAGGCCCTGGACATAAAAACACTTTCTGGCTGAGAGGGGAATTGTGTCTCTTCCTTAGGGGATCGTACTATCTTTCAACGGCAGATGCATCAGTAGTAACTTGCCTTCCAAGCCCATTTTGGGACTCAAATCGAATCAACTCGCTCGCCTCTCCCGGAATATGGGGAGTTTATTGGGCCGTGATACGGATATGAAGGGAAGGGTACGTGATCTGTTATTGAATGAAGGGTACGCCTCCCTTTCTTGTAAGATGGGGCAGTTGTTGGAGTTTGTAGTAGGGTAGTTGTTGGTCAATGCTGCTTTCCTTATCGGCGGATGTGGACCCATATGGGACGTGCTATTAGTAATGAAGTCTACGTTAGATTGATTAGCCCTCGATGGGGAGTGAGCATTGACAGCCCGCGGATAGATAGATCCCTGCCGGGTCGTGCCCAGCGTTTGAGGAACCAGTGCGTTTGACGGACCAACCAAATAGAACCTACTTCCTCGCGATAAGCAATTAGGAACTAAGATGAAGAACCGGACCTCGTGAAATAACTAACCACTTACGCTTGAGCTAGGCTTACTTCTTTCTCTTTAAACATCCCTCATTTGACAATGTCTACCTATGCTTTATACATAACCTACCTATGGCGGGACTAACAACCCATAGCCGCGAATAAACAATAGACAACAGATTAGGTGGTCCAACTAGGGACTAACCAATTTGGGAATCACCAAGAAACTGAGTGGAGGGACTACTATCAGTGACGGAACGGAGATGCTTTTATTATTAATAGAAAAGAAAAAGAAAGCAAAATCTTGATAGAAACGGGGTTTCCACCGGACGGGGAACACAGAGGAAATAGGAGGAAGATCAAGTTGTGGACGGATGCCAAGTTAGTGCAGCAGGCGAAACACGAAACAGGCAGGGACAGATATGCTTTTGCTATTTAGTAAGTAAGTCGAAAGATAAGTTAGATCACCCTTTTAAAGTAATAATTTCCTTATCGCTACGGGAAAGGTATAACCAACTTCTGGGGTACCGGGGCCAATTTGGATGAGGAGCGTTAAGTCACTCGCCCCAGGTAGTGTCTCGGGCGCGGGTCAAGAGCTTCGAAGGAATCCCATTGGGTAGTAAGTAAATGGGGTGACATGCTGCGGGTGGTGAAATGGAAAGAAAGGCAGCAAGTATTATTGCATTAAGTTGGTCAAGACTAACGTACCCTAGGTCAATCGACGGGGGACCAAGATAAATCCCCAATGGAACAGGGAGGCGCGAAGCCGCTTCGAAGGAACCATTGGAGATTGGAAGATCATACCCATTTTTTCAATGTGGGTGCGTGCATGGAAAGGCTCCTGGGATTATAGATGAACGAACCTTTCAAATTTATATTATACGATATTATTAGAAAAAAATATATTCGAGGGTAATAGAGATGTCTGAATTTTAATTCTAGTGCCACTGGAGGAAGGAAGCCCCTGTGAAGGTAATCCCCCTTTTATTATTATTCATTTTATTGAAATACATTTGCATTCTGTATCTTCCATTCAGTAAGTTTCTCTCTATGAATCGCCGGAGTCACAACCCTCCTTGAACCTCCACCTATAACTAGGCCTAGAAACTCCACCGAGACCCTTGAGAATAGACCCATCAAACTAGAATACCCTCGACCTCACTTACCGCTACGGAACTGGAATTCCTACCTCGAATTGATGGATGATGCTTACTTAAGATGCACCTTAGGATCCTCCCCATACACATGGTTTCATTCTCGTCTATTAGGGTATGAATTGAAAAGAACGTGTTTGCTGTAACCTCCTATCTAGTGCCGTACTACGTGCTAGTGCTGTAGCTAGCTGTAGCAGTAAGAAGCTGTAGTGGTCTTGTGCCGTAGCTGTTCCGAACGAAATAGGTGCTCCCACTGGCAACAGGCATATACTTAGATGGACGGTCCAACGGGCGGACTACAGCCAACAATGATAGTGTGAGGTTTGTCAGTTAGGTTAGTCAGTGAGTAAGGGAGGTTTACCAATAGCACCAAGCAAGCCTAGTTGTGCGTTACCCGTTCCAGATCCACCGTACCCAGGAGGCGGTGTTCATGCAAAGTTTTACATGAGTGACCTATACTACGTGACCTATAGTTCCCAATAGTTCGTACCCACAAGTCTACCATGCATACATAGGTGCTCTTACCCATATCTTATTATTATTACTGTAGCCATGTAACAGCACTGAGTAGAGCTTCTATCAAAGACTATTTTGATAGTTTTGCATCATTCATTAGGTATGCCTTTAAGGCTTTTATGTTGTTACAAAATAGAGTGAATTCTTAGGTGGTTTAGTTAGAGGGATATACTAGGTTAGGCAAATAAATTAATATAAGAGGAAGGTTGGGGAGACCAGGTAGGTAGGACTGGGCGTCGACACTAAGTAAGATAGAGAGTAAGGGAGCAGTAGGGAAGGCAGGGGGCTATCTCTTATCTCTAATATAATGGGGCAAGCAAAGGGTCTATTTATAATGTAAATACTATCTAAACTATGCTGCTATGGGGAATGCCTATTGAAACAACCTGGAACAAACTATTGACTATGGCTCCTGGGAAGATCTATTGCAACTCTCTATCCATGGTCCTATTGGTGGCACTACAGGTACAGAGACTATTGAAACTGCTATTAGGTACTAGTTAGTCCAGAAGGCTTATATAATAAGCTTAGCTACCGGGCGGGATGGATACTCATTGCCTATAAGCTACGGTCAGTGCTAGCTCTACTCAGTGTCACATCCAGGAATCGATGCCAAGAGTCGATGCACTCGATAGAGAGTCTTTGCTGCCCTCATACCTAATTCAAAATTATTGGATTATTATTGCTACTTAGGAGGGGAAAAAATACCTTATCAGAACAATGAAATGCATTTTCTACTATTTGAAATACCCCTCCCCCTTTTTTTATGTAGCTTCCGCCCGCGATTCTGGATTAAATTGTGGGACGGCTGGATGGATGGTGGTCGAGTAGTCAAGGAAAGGACTCTTAGTAGCATGCTCCTGCGGGGATGATATGATGGTTGGTCCCGAGAGGCTTTCCCTTTAGCTTAGATCGTTTAACTCTGGATGGATGGCTTTAACTGCCGGATGACTTGGATTCTGGTCCATCAGAGCAGTTGGATGGGGACGGGAGACATTGAGAAGATATGATGCCCAGACAGAGCCAGCCAGGAAGGAGATGCTTTGTTTCTCACACTTGCCTTTAGGAATCTTAGGAGAGGAGGGCACTCTTACTATGAACCCTTTACTGCCTTGCCTTATTATGAATTCGGTCGGGTACCACATATAAACTTCTGGGTATCACTATTACTTGGATTTCAGAGGAGCCCCAAGAGGATTCATCCATTAGAACCCACTGCAATAAATAGGCCTTACTTGCCCTTTCATTTAATGCATGCTACCTATCACCTGAAGAACTAGACCTTTTAGCCCTAGAACACTTGATTAATTATTAATTAATGGATACTCAATCGCCACCATTTCCAGAGGAAACCCTTTAGGGGAAGATCGCCCCTTCCATCACTCTTACCCGCATGATGAAGTGACCGATGATGCTGGATCGATCAATTATGTATGATCCATCCCCCACACCCCGTCTTTCCGCTGGCCCATACAGCAAGCCCCCTCCCTGTACCCCAACATAGGTTCTAAACCCCGGTGTTCTTCGGTCCGGGAGGAAACTCATGCGTTAGCGTGAGGGCATCACTTCATCGGTTGAAACACAAAATAACACGTTCATTTATGTAAACCATTGCGTCACAAACACTACCTACCAAAGGCATAGGGTTTGGGTCTCAAGCTTTGTTCCAACCCTCCGCTCGCTCATAAATAGTAGTTTGCTCATTAAGATAAGGCCGCCTAGACAGAAAAGACTCTCTTGGTTAAAGTATTTCCTTAACCCTGTAATGCGCTATGATAAACTCGATATAGGCTCGGCACGTCAATATACATAAAACGTCCACTTGCAGAGGCAGAGATAGCAACAGTCCTAGGCGCAGTAGACATGACCTTGTTTCTATTATATATTCTATGCTCCGATGGGCTTGGCGCTTCAGTTGTTGACCTTTAATCTGTATACTCGGGAATAGTAGTTTCACCCGCAAAGGCATAGTAATAGTAATAGGCGGTGGTTGGTGGAACAAAGGCATCACCCGCAGTTGAATCACTAATAGCATACTTAACCACACTATGGATTCCCGCAACCTATTTTGAACAAGTAAAAATAGAGTAAATAGTTTGGCCCTTGCATACCTTCTTTAGAATTTCATAATCGTGTAAAGTTAAATAATTAATTCATACGTAACTGTCTCTCCATTTCTGAGATGTGCAAAAAGTCGGAGGTTGGAATGCTAGTCCTGGCTAGGATGCTGCTGAAACTTCAATCGGGCAGTCTTTAACAATTATTAATTTAGTCAGGGATGCGCGCTCAGATACTGCTGGTCTAACTTAAACTAGGTATTTATATACTGCTGGGTCAATAACTGGAGAAACTTATGCTTTTACTCACCCTTAGCCGCTCTCTTTCTTTGCTTCTGAAACTAGGGTAACGAGGTCCACTGACTCAGGGTCTCGATCAATTGGATATGGATTTTCGACTGCACCTGCCTTTGCAATTGAAACTACGGGTGATGAATCAAGGTAAAACGCCCCTGCTTCTTGCTATTATGCTGCTTCCTCTGTTGCCTATGCCTATGCCGCTGGAGGATCCGAAAAAACTGAAAATAGTTGGGGTTTTTAGCAGCGCAGTCTTGAACGATGATTAATACGTAGCGATATGAAAGTGAAATAAAGTGTGTGTGCGACGACACAGGTTTCAACTTTTTCCTAGATACTCTAACTGGTAGGGATGCTGCTGCTTTCACTGAGTAAATGGGCTATGGTTCTTAAACTGGAAGGGGTACTTATGCTCGCTATGGATCCGTAATTAATGCTGCGACTGGATATGAATCAACGGACCTTGGTACTCCGATATAGCTCAAATGTTGGAACAAGTGAGGATGCTAGCTCCTATCCTGCCACGGGTGGGACTATATCTCGATACGGAACACGCGGAAGAAAGGCGCCTATTTCATCATTCCTTCGTGCCTCTGCCCTTGGCTTCCATCCATCGATATTGGGTGCCCCTGCTGCTGCTGCCTCCACTGATGAGTCAACGGGGTCACCTACCTCTGTTGCCTTTGTCTCTAGTCTTATATTCCGTGTGGGTAGCTGGTCCTGGATTAGTGTTGGTAGTAGGCCTGGATAGTCTGACCTTGTTCCTGCTCCTCCAGACAGTACTTGGAGGTGGGCTATGAGCTCTCACTTCGCTCTTGGGTTCGCTATTGGCTTGTTGAGTTTTGCTATTGGCTGTCCTGCTTTCTATGGCTATTGGCCCTACCGCTTATACTACTAGCGGTGATCCACATGATCTAGGACCTTATGCTGTCACTTCATTATCCTTTGCTCGAACGGGTAACTTAGCCTGTTCTGCACGCCGCTTAGCCTAATGATCACAGCATCTTGAGAAGCACACAAATATAGTATCTAACCCACGAGCCCCAGAGAGAAGTACACACCTACCAGAGCCTACAAACCCAAGTCCTACAGAGGCGGGGTAAACACAGAGGCACTCAGAGAACAAGAGGGCATAAAAGCGGAGAGCACTTAGTAAGTAAAGGACCAAGCAAGGAAGGAAGCCCATGCTTATTGCTGGGGGATATAAATAACAACAGGAACAGCCCACTACAGAGGGGAATCCCACCAAAGGTGAATCCACTAGTTTGGTTTCCGCTTGGTAGTTGGATCTTCGGTAGTTGTATACCCATAATCCATATATCTCATCTAATGGATTTAAAAAACTCCTTTATAAAACTACACTGATATTAACGTATATAGAGACTAGAACAATAAAGCACGGAGGAATAAGAGAGAGGAGGTCCATTAGGGGCACACTACCAATACACCAAAAACTATAGGGATGGGGGACGCGCTACCAGTAGAGGGGTTACATACAGGAATAGTGACTGCAGGGGCTACGAACCACCAAAGGAAAGGGCATTACAAAATAGCAAGGAGAGACAACTACCACCAACGAACAACAGGAAGAAGCATAAGGAGAAAATAAGTTCCCGCCCGGCTTGCAACATATAAAATAACCTCATCCAAAAACCATATTATATAAACCTCCCCTGATCTCACCATAGCCTTATACACACCTCACCTTATTTACCCCAACCCCTATACCACCATTAAACCACTTTAGGGATATGCCTAAACATGTTAACTCGGACCTCATACTATAGGCTTCTCCCACTTTCGATGCTGAGCCTCCAGGAACCCCACGTCCACGTCGTTCAGGTGCGTGCTCAAGGCCCTAGATTCCTAAAATAGACGATAGTTTAACGGGCAAATCAAATAGCAGCCCTCCGTCCATATGAATTAATAATTGTGTAAAGTAATAATTAATCAAAGTGAGAACGAGCATTCCTTATTAATTAATAATTGTTCACTTCGTGCCTCGAGTTCCAGTTGTTTATCCACCAGCATTAAAGCAAACAGGAGCAGAGGAAGCACCTCGCCCAGCATACTCAGATTCAGTAGTATATTCTCCAGCATCCTAGCCGCCATCTCGCCCATTATCCTTTCCTGTTTGAGAGCCAGTAGCAGCCCTTCTGGATCAAGAGTCAGTATCCTCCGCCATAACCAATTGAAGGAGAACCCGAGCGTGGGTGGTATCATAGAAAGAGGCATTGGAATCAAGGGCAGTAGATCGCTTCGCATAATCGATAAAGGCAACAGTTCTACCAGCAGAGTAGTTGGTGAGACTCAATCAATTGGATCAATTGCAAATGGAATAGGCTCTAGAACGGGCTCTAAAAGAAGGGATGCTGCGGGTAGATATGTTTCTCGATCACGAAGGTCTGGACCTGGTACTGTCCATACTTCAGATGGTACTAGAACTGGATATGTATCCGGAGGATCTAAAAAACTGTATCTGCTACTGGTGTTGGTGCTTATGGTTCAAGCTAAACAACTGGTTCAACAACTGGTGCTTAGTAAACTGCTTAGTCTTAGTCTACTTATGCTTAATCTACTGCTTCAACTGACTCTGTTCCTTCTACCTATGCTGTATGACAGAGGTCAGGAGCTTTATGGGAGCAGCACAGTACTTGCGGAAGTTAATCGCAAACTTATCAGCAATAGCAGCACCATTGCACGCCATGACCGCTAAGGGGAATAACTTTTGCTGGGGTAGGCCACAACAGCGAGCATTCGAAGACTTGAAGAGCAGAATCTGTAACGCTTCAGTCCTAGCTATGCCAAATCTGCAGCGGCCTTTTGAGTTAGAGACGGATGCGAGTGGGTATGCCTTAGGAGCAGTACTCCTGCAAGGAGGGAGGCCGGTGTGCTACCATCATTCAGAGTTGTTCCATGGAGCAGTTCTTTACTACCCCAATTATGATAAAGAACTATTTGCGATTGTACAAGTGGTGAAAAGGTGGAAGCATTATCTCCTGGGAAAGGAGACCATCATACATACATATCATCAGCCCCTGCAGTACCTACAAAGCCAGAGAAGATGCAGCAGGTAAGGCATTACAAGTGGTTGGGTTTCTTGCAGCAATTTCCTCTATTACTCAAATACAAGAAGGGGGAACTACGAAGAAGTTGGCAGACATGCATGCTATCTCGACCACCAATGAAGAAGATTGCAGTAGTTGGAGTTATAATGGCAGCTTGAGCCCCTTTTACGCATGAGCTTATGAGTGGAGATTCTATTATGAGGAAGACGAAGATTTCAGTGGAGTTTACAAGCAACTGAAGGAGAGGCCAGTCACCGTCATGGAGGGAAATGAATACCACCTTCAAGATGGGTTGCTATACAAGCTGGACAAATTATGCATACCCCAGGATAGAAGAGTTCAGTTTATAAGAGAAGCACATACTTCCAGAGTTGCTGGGCATTTCGGTGTTACAAAAACAGTATAAAATTGGCAGCGGTATGTGTATTGGCCAAAGATGCGGGAGCAGGTAGCGAAGTTTGTTAGAGGATGTGCTCTTTGCAGCACCAGCAAGCCAAGCAATCGGAAGCTAGGCTTATACATGCCATTGCCAGTACCGAGCAGGCCTTGGGAGAGCATTTCTATGGACTACTTCATTGGAGGTTTGCCTACGACTCGTAAAGGCCATGATTATTTGTTTTTCGTGGTGGACCGCTTCAGCAAGATGTGTGTGCTCATTCCGTGTAAGAGGATGATCTCGGGACGTGAAGCAGCTGAACTATTATTCAGCCATGTGTGGGTACATTTTGGATTGCCGAGCTCCATCATATCTGATCGGGACAGTCTATTTTTGGGCAGATTCTGGAAAGCGGGGATAGAATAATATCTTTCTCTGAGCTTTTATTCCATCTCTTGAGGCCCCAATATGGTCCATATCCGGTACAGCTTCCACTCTTGACTGGCATTTCCACCTTAATACTAATCCCCTTTTATTTATAGGGCTGGAACAAAGAGGGGATTGGAATTATGAAAGGATTATTAACAGCATACGCACATTAGGAATGGATCACTTTGGAAAAGATGGTTACCTCTATCCGAACCAGTCAAAGATAGTCAAAGGTGGGGATACCCGTAATAGTATTGGGATTAGAAGGCTTATTTTAGGGAAGACGCCGCTATATATTATATATATATGCTCTGATGCTGCTCCAGGTGCAGACTTGAGACGCGCTACAAAGGTAGGCAAAAACCCTATCCCCTAGGCCGGGCAAATCATGCGAGCGATAATGGCATACCCTCCTTTATTATAATGTCCAATAATGATGGCGCTGGAGGGCAGAGGGAAACTCGATTCCGATATAGCGCTAGGATCAGCATTAGGCGATGGATTGGACTTCAAACCCCCCAGGCCCATAGAATTCAGCAGCAATCAAGGCAAGCTACGAAAGGTAAAGGTATAGAGAGTGAAGCAAGGAGATCTTTTATGAAATAAATGGTTAGTTATATGAGTTAACACAAGGAAATTAGGATAATTAAATTAATTGTATCATTTCGGTAACTATATAGACCGGAGCGTTATTACATATATAAAGAATGACTGGAAGATATCGAATTGAACGACGAATTTGTGAAGGTAATTTGTGTAGGCAACTACGATCTATAGTGCCGTAATTCTGACCTACCTACCTAAAGGCAGGCATCTCCCGCAAGCAGCATCGTTCGGGGGCGGCGCTAAAGGGAAAGGGCCCTCGTAACTGTAGCCTGGCTCACTAAGGTCAGAATATCGATCTCGATCAGAGGAACAGCAGAATCTGGATTTTAATTTGCATCGTATATATAAATGGACTGACTGCTTAAACAACTGCTTCGTAAAGTGCTACTAGATCAACCAACTGCTTCTGGATCTACTCCTGGATCATTTACCTAAAAGTACCGAGGTTAAGGAACATGCTAACTAGTAAGACCCATTAAGAGCTCGCAATGGAGAACCAACAACGAACGGAGCAAGCAGCATCAAAGAGCCATAATGGAACCGTGGGTAGGCGTTCTCTTTTCTTCCTGTACTGGTGCGGTCTTTCTGCCTCACCCCACGAATTCCTTCTTGTGCTGGCTGGGATGGGATTATGGTTCATCAGAGAGCCTCGTTGGATGGGGACGTTCAGACATTGAGAGAATATGATGCCCAGAAGACAGCCAGGAGATGCTTTGATTACACTCCTTTATGAATCACTTAGGAGGAACAGCTATTCCCTTACCTTAGAAGCGCCAGATGAAATTGCATGGGTTGATGGTTTATCCCTTACCCTTCTATTAGCCGGAACCCTACGATGATGGAGTTACCTCTGTTCCCTCATTGGAAAGCTCTAAACTCCTCTTCCCAGCCAGCAATTGATGATCGAATGACAACGGCTATTTCTTAGGCAGCTCTGAATATCCTCTGATTAGGGAAATTATTAAGCAGCTTAGCAGCCCAGATATCTAACTAATAACCTTGGTAGGGTTTCTTTATATGGTGGTAGGGATGCCATCTTTGCTATTGATGTCTCAATGGTGCCCGATGAGTAAGCGCTGATCCCTAACGTCGAATTGCGGGTTCATCAGTTGGCCAAACATCTCATTCTCATTTCATTCTTCCTTCCCCCGGCATGAGGGAATATCATAGTGCAGGATACTAAGGAGAAAACTGCCGCCTTCATGGCGTACATGTAACTGCGTCCGAGTAGAATGTTGTAGTTAAGGGGAGCATCAACAACTTCGATATCAATCAATACCATCTTGCCCTCTAGCTCGATGGGGACGTTCTGATAAAGAAAGACCCTCAGATTGGGAAAGACAACCAACATAGGCCCGAAGGGTGATGGTAGATGGAGTAAGCTCTGGGGAACCTAACCTCCACTTGACCGGGGTGGACATGATGCAAGTGGATGGACCTTCATTAATGAATGATACATCGACGGATGATTAGATTTTTAATCATGACGGGGATTTGAAATATGCAACCGATGAAGGGAGCCCTGGCTCGGTGTTGTCCAAGTTGAAGATCATTAAGCATGAATCCAATGGAATGGCTCCCTCTGGCCAAATGGTGGTATAATACCACTTATCTTGGCTCCACCAAGATGACACCATATGAAACAGTGTAAGCCACCTTTATAAGTCATTTCCAATCTACCAGGTACCTCCAGGGTTCAGGCAGTGGATGCCACACTCCACACCAGAGCTTACATTCTCCGCATCCTTAAAGACAATTGGTGCTGACTCAAAATCGAATGAAGCAACAAGCAGGCAGATCAACATAGCTCTGAGCACTCCTTTTAAGTTGGGGATTTCAGTGAGGACTTCCTCTTTTCCTGGCTCCTGGGCTTAAGGCGGCTGTGGATCTTCCGATGTTCGTTCCTGGGCGGACTATTCAAAATGCTTTCCCCCGGCCGGGACTATCTATTTCTATTATTAATCTCTGGGTAATCATCAGGCTCAGACTAAGTAAACTCCTCTTCTCCTTTAAAGGATCAGGATCCTCGCTACGCGCCTTCCCATCTGGTCTGGGTCCTTGTTCGACTACCTGCCTTGTCCCCCCTCTTCTCTGGAGTCGTCGTTTCCCCAGCCGCCGCATCTGGATTATCTTCCGTGCCTTGACCTTCTGTCATATCGGTATTGTTCACCAGCGCTGCCCCTTAACGATTTATCGTTTCCAGATTGGTCTTAATTGGTCTGAATCACCATTCCCCTTATAGATTCTGTCTCGTTTCTAGATTGGTTGGTCTTCACCGCTGCTTGCTGCTGGTTGATTCCTCGACTCCCAGGCTCTTATGGGTCATAGCCTTTTATCATTGTTGATTGGCCGGATGGGTACAGGGATTGCCGCATCAGGGAGGGGGGGATATAAAAGAGGCCCCCAGTTTGCTAGAGGAATCCTGGAGCGTTACGGGAGGGGACAATGATCAGAAAAAGAACAAGCAGATGTCTTCTGGTTCAAGTCTCGATTCCTCTATAGCAGGACCTTATACACTCAATATAGCTCAAGCAGATTCCAATCCAAATAAGGATTGCGATTATGAAGCCGACAGCTGAGATCAGGAAGATCAATCCCCTCACTCCGTGCCTCTTCTCTCTACCCGGATTGGTGCCCTTTACCCCAGTAGCTAAACCTCATGGAAGGAAGGAGCTTCATAAGAGGACAAGGGCCCATCCAAGCGGGATCAGATAACCCTTACCCCAGTAGCTAAACCTCATAAGGAGGAAACGGCAACATCAGAGGACAAGAGCATCCCCATCCTTCCAAGCCAAGGAAATCCATCTTCGAGCAACGTAATCGACCCTAATGACTACCCGCAATTTCGGTCAGAGAAGGGAAACGAGAAAGAAGCTCAAGACGAACACACTAGCTTTGGTGAAGGCGGCGGCAGCGAAGGAACACAAAGGATGCTTTCTCGACAGCAGCTGCTGAAGCCCCACCCCACAGGCCAAGGATAAAGGAGGGTAGGCGTGAAGAGCGACTCCTAATAATACTAGGAACCGAACTAGGAATCTGCCGCATGATACCCTGAATCAACTGGAGAAAACTACTTAATAAGGCGGGCTCTCCCAGTGAAAGGTTATACCCAGCCAAATGAAAGTGATTCAGATCAATCCTAGCCAGACAATGAAAGATATGATCCAGAGGAAAAGGATCAGGGCGAAAAGGAATAAGAGGTAATCGCGCGAGAAATCCGTTCATGACAAGTTCGGATAAGATGAGAAGGACGGGACGGCACCAAATATGGGATAGCATAATTTCATAAGTAACGAAGAATATAAAATCTTCAATTGCGCATTACTTTATAGATACGGCGTCAGTATACTTTCAAGGCTACCGACTACGTACCTTCGACGAACACCAAATCTCTGGACAAAATGGACTTTGAGAGATAAGTCCGCCTTGAATGTAAGTCCTTCGTGATTGATCGATCGAGGATCTGAAAGAGAAGGTGATCCCAACCCTTCGCGTAGCTCTTTGAGGGGATGGGGCGTAACAACGTATATTTAAAGCTAGGCGTAACAAACCACGTCACGTATTTAAAAGTTAGTCAGAGTTTTTAAAGTTAGTAAGTAAGGTAAGGCTACACGTATTTCAAGCCTTTGAGGTACGTAGTCGCTCGACCAAAGGGAGAGGGAAAGAAAGAAGAGATAAGGAGAACCTTATCGCTGGGTTATTGACGGAAATAGCTTTTACTGGCATCCAATTTGACCTAAGCAGTTCGCTGAGCAGAAACGCCATTTTTACCTCATGGTCAATGAAGCATTCTCGCAACGCCCACTCCGTTCCTTGAATTTCCCATTTTCTTGGGCCACTACCTTTCAATGACCACGCCACCTTCTATTACTTAATTTACCAGCTTGATGCCGCGGCCACGTGCGCTTCGCGCCTATCATTTGGATACGCCACCATAATCCTTGAAGTGTGAGGGGCTAGCGAATTTACCCCCTATTCTTGGGCCGCTACCTTTCTTTCAGTGACCACGCCACCTTTGCACTCTACAACTTACCACTCCATAGGCCAGGTTAACAAAAGAGGAGAATTTTCTATCACAAGGACGGAGGGCATGACTACAGTGGAACTTATAACTAAAGCGTTCCTGTGCTTTGTCACAGTATTTACGTATAATAAAGAGAGAAGGTCTAATCCAACTATTTTATAGCGCCAGCGTCCTTGTCTCTTGGTAACTTGGATCCACACATCTACCTACCCTGCCAGGTTTCTATCCGTCTTTCCTTCCTTTCTCTATCCTGAATGCCTCCCGCATCTATCCGCTCAATACTGGCCAGGCATTTCTCTATAAAAAAATCTAGCGAGCAAGAAGCACATAAGTAATCATCACCCTACGGGGAACAATAGTTAATACCTCAGCTGGATGGATGGAATGATGAAGCGTTATATACGATGATTCACAATTTGATGATCATACGCCATAACATAATGACCACCTGACATAGCTGCACATAGAGCACCTCACATAGCCATACTGCCATACATAGACGCACATAGCCATGGATCATAGCTACCGATCATAGTCGATCATAGCCAGGCATAGCCATAACTCTTAGCAGACATACCCGGGATAGAAAGATAAGTTCAATGTCACACGATACCCAAGATAGATGTATCCCATATCCACATACTAGAGTCACCATCAACCTGAGGGGAGCGGTCTGAGGGACTTCTGTGGGGGACAAATCATGACCTATAGGGACCTTACTTTAGCCTTCCTTAACTAGAAGACCTATCGTAAAGGGCTACCCTTTCCGGGGCATCCCTTTACTAGCCAGTCAGAAGGCCCTCAGACCGCCTCAGAAAGGGACCGCCTCAGCCCCGGGCCCCCCCATCACTGGCTGAGATAAAAGGAACATACACAATCGCCGAGAGGAAGGATAAGTAGTTCCCTATCACTGGCCGAGAATAAAAGGTACCTACCCCGGGAAGGAACTATGTGCAGTTAATGATGATGGCTATGTGCATGGGACCATGGCAGCTATGGCAGCTATGTTAGCGATACACGCCAAGAGCGAGTTAATACAGCTCGTTATATATAATATATATATCTAATTCACCCTTCAAGGATCATACGCAAAGGGAGGGGGGTCCGAGGGGAGGTTGGTTGGAAACGGATAGATCACTGAATCTTATGATGCTGCTGGCCGGAAAAAGCGGACAGGGGATTTTATTTAGTGCCCAGCGTGAGGTGCACCCCCCAAACTTCACTATTCCAAGTTCCCAACAGACAAGAGATAAGGACCCGTTCAATCCAGACCCCACCTTACAACAAAAAAAAGAGTTCCCCCATACCTATAACTCACTTACATATACGGAACATTAGTTCCTACCTTGAAGGGAATGAATGACAAAGACATATGTTGAGTAATAATTTGAGATCAGACGCAAAGGAAAGGAAGGGTCTTCTTGGAAGAGGGGTTTTATTGAGTCTTACGGTAAGGGCTAGAGCCATTAACTATAAGCCTAGAACTAACAGACCACCCAGCCCAACAAGTACAACAACACCTAGGATATAATAGACCAGATCTCAGGGAGGGGAGGTAGCCGTTTTCGTCCAAGTTATTGAGAGATTTATTTATTGATAGCCAGGTTGGGCTCAGGCACTCAGTTTGGTTTGAAAAGAATGAATAAAAACTTCTCTATTCTGTTTATTTATTTAGCAAAACCTCTCCCTTCGGTCGAGCGGCTTAAGCGCTCTCCTCGTTTTTTTAGGGGGTTCAAGCATTTCACATCGGGGGCATGAATGCAAGGTCTTCATTTCCGAATATTGTAATTTAATTACGTTTCAAATGGATAGGGGGATAGCACAGCGAGGACTCTGAAATTGCTGCTTGCATGAGATTGAAGGAAGGAAGATCTCGCTACCTGCTCTTTATCAATTGCTTACGGAACTTACTCCAACAAGAACTAGGGATGTTTTAACATCAAGGCCACAGTTCAACGCCCACCAGGAGAAAGAACCTACTCGCTCTTTATCAATTGCTGGCTGCTTGCCCGTTGAGAGAGATCTTGCTTACTTATGCTAACAAGACCCAGGGATGGTATAACTGATAGGCCACAGTACCACTGCTGATCGATTGCTGCTTACTGCTTACTTTTAGGCTTTACGAACACGGCTGCTGGTCGAATCAACCCAGGCGGGCTAGGAGTAGGAGAAAAAACCGGTAGAACGCAATTACTGACGTGATTCCTGCTTGCCTGAGATCGATATCTCTTGCTGCCTGCTGATCTCGAACTTGCGAACTTACTTATGAACAAGACCTACGGGCCTACATATTATATACGTTGCAGAACCTCTGAATTAGCTTTTGAGTTAGTGGAAATTCTTAAATAATAACCATACCCTTTTTTTAATTCTCTTTTATCCTCCTGGGGGCTTCAGGTAAGGAAGGACACATCCAGCAAGGTATGGTCCCGTAAGGTGTCACGCCAGACCAGACTAAGGCAAGGGAAAGTAACCAACAACCACAATACCATCGTGGATGAATACCGCCCTGGTTGTTGAGGAGCTTGATCGATCGCTATCGCTTGTCTGTCGTGGAAGGAAGGATCCCACTTGTCTGTCGTGGATGGATCGGTAAGATCGCTACCATCTACTTTCTTTCTTTGTCTTTTCTGGCCCATACCAGTCCGTCCGGTGGTAACACGTCATGCATGGGTGGTATAAGTTCTTAGGTTAATAGGTGCCCAACCTCAAACTACTTCACTTCCGTTTCCTCTGGCCGCTATCAGTATAAGACTCCATTCAGTATCCGCGCACCTCACTCACTCACACTCTCGGGTATGACCTGTGGGTTATTAATTTAACATATATAGACTTGCCGTATCTGGACTGAACTGAACGTCTTTCTGTAATGGGGATACCCATGTACAGGGCTGGTTATTGCGGATGGCAGAATGCGTACTGAATGCGGATCGAAGGGGTAGGATTGAAAGGGATTTAAAGGTGAGGTCGAAGGGTATAAGGGTAGGAAGGATCGTTCCTAGGGTAAGGTGTAGGATGTCACGGTGGGGTCAGAGATCATAGGGCTTAGGCAGTGTGGAGTGTCAGGATGTTTCCAAGAATAAAGTTGTTTATGAGTTTCCGCTGAGGTTAGAGGATGGAGGGATGAGAGTATAGCTAACGTGTCTGCTTGAACTCTTTCCTATCCTGCCATTGGTTCACATCTGTTTTCCAGTGGTTAGTTGCACCAGGTAATGCGATAATTTGTAAGGTTGTAGCACCTCACTCAAACTACTTCCTTCCTTATTGCATTATATATGTGCATATACAAATTAATTGGTCCTTCCGCCTTCATAAACTGGTCCCCCGATCGACGCTACGCGCCTCGTCCAATCAAGAAGGAAGACGACGAGCCGTGTAATGCCGGTTGTTCCATGAACTCGAAAAACCTTTTTATTAAATGCATCTTTTGTCAAAAGGAAACCCTCCCTCGTGTTGAGGGGATCCAAGTCAATATGTCTGGCTGGGTCCCGAACTCTTTTTTTGCTTGAGCTAAATAGCTTCGCACCTGCATTTCATGTGATTCCTTTCTTCCATCCAATAAGGCAGGGGGCTAAAGCTTTAAATCCAAGAAAATATATATTCTAAATCAATTTATCTTCTTTCGAACCTCGCTTGCATATGATAAGATTCCGGTGCGCAGCGTATGAATATGCAATTTGGCGCGGAGCGGTCGATCCAAAAGCCCTCCAACCATGCATTTGGGAAATAAAAGTTTCGTTTCTACGGTTTCCGAGATCTCCATTTTGGTTCCATAACTCTAATTTTTCAGTAGGCAATTTGACTCCGTGCCTGGCATTTCTCTAAATAAGAAGGAGGTAATGTTCCCACACTAAATGACGTCTATAAAGAATCGAAAAAAAAAAGGTCTATTCTCTAAAGCCTGCCTGATTGGCATCGGCCTGTTCACTCTCGTGCCTTAGCCTCTTCGATCCTCATCTTTTGGTTCTTCTTCTTGCGCAACCCACATTGGGTAGCGGCAGCGGTAATTGGGGCCCGCATCCTGGGGATTTATTCCTATCGGATCCTGTAATCTAGTGAATCACCACCTGTCATCGAGTAGCCCCATGGAGTAGGTCCCCTCCCTGTGAGTATCTGTAGGAACCGTGTGTTCCATATCAGTAAGTGAAAGGGTTAAGTGTAGGAACCCTGCTCCGTAACGTGGAGTGAAAGAGTAAGGTAGGATGCGGTAATGGGTAATGCGTTAATGGGGCTATCGGACTGGGGCTCAACAATCGGCACCCCCTGTTACTTATTTCCTATCGGCATCCTGTCAATGCGCCTCCCTGTGGATTAGGCCTCACCCTATGGAGAAGTGTGGAATCAGTCAGTCACTCACTGTGTATGCCATATGCCTTACATTAGAATAGCAGCCTTTTCCCTTACCCTCTTTAGACCGGAACCCTAGAAGCATCGAGGAGTGCTGCCCAACACATGAATTGGATGAAGCCAGCCAGGAAGACTCCAAGTACCAGGTAGGTATGACACATGCTATGAACCCCCGTGTTTACCATTTAAAGGGCTTTACCTGTTAGAAATAGACCTGGAGCCATATACCAGAAATACACGTAGTGAGTTAGGAGGGAATATATATCCCTTACCTTAGAAGCCAAGGATGGGATGGGAATGGGGATGGGTTCATGAGACCTTTGAAGCCCCCGGTGAATCGGATGGATGGAGGAGGCGCCCTTATAGTACAAATGCTGGAACCCTACGATTATGGAGTTACTTACCCACCCAGGAATTAGACCAGCCATAGATGTACCAGTAGGGAACACTCTTTGAAGACCCTTACACTACCCACCTGCCAGAAAGACTTTATATTTCTCAGCCCTAGAACATGCTAACAAGGGAATGCTATAAGACCTTAGGAGCACCAGATATCGTTGGATGGGATGGAGAAGGAATAACCTTAAAGCCTTTCAGTCATCGACTTGCTAAAAACAAAGGTTCGTCTTATAGAAACATGCATTTAATAAACTTTTCGCTTCGCCTTTTCATTTGAGGATTCTGGTGCCCAGGCCAAGGCTGGAGGAAATATTACGCGCGGAGCTATTTACCTATACCAATTAGTGCTTCGCACCCTGGTGGACAATCTTCCTCCGAACCCCGACAAGCAAGGGTTTAATAGAGGAAAACACGCTTCTTATGAGCTTTTCGCTTTGACCCTTGACATAGATGCTTGAGTATTATTTGTGAGCTACTCAGTTGAGCTGGATACGCAAGCAAAGATAGATTTATTGATATAACCACACAGCGTAGTAGATTATATACGTGATATAAAAAACATAGTAGCGTTTATTTCTTCGGTCCCATAGCACTAGGACTGGACACTTTAAGACGGGACACATTATAATAAGCCTGGACACGATAGTAGGTCTTGACACAATACACAATTAGGGTTCCACAATGAGCCATATCTGCAAGATGAGGGTTACACAATTCTGGTCGAGTTCGATGTTGATCCCGATTGGCGTTGGCGATTGCTTGCTTTTATTTACAGAGGACTAGTGATGCCGTGGTAATACGAGAGATAGATATAGATAGGGGCGGGACTACGGATGGACGAAGCCGTGTTGGGTGGACCAATAGGGAGATCAATATTATTATGCTTCCCGGTCTCTTTCGCCGGAAGTGTTGTCTGCCTGCTTGCTTGCCTAGATTGAGAGATTTTATCAATTGGGAGATATCGGAGACTTATGAAAGCTGATAGATGATACCTGCTAATTGATTATTGCTGGATTGATTGGATTGATCGAGAGAACCCATGTTGCCTTGGAGCAGGAGAGATTATGTTACTCACTTTGACTAGATGATGGACCCATGTTTCCTTTAAGCCCCATGTGACCAACACGGACTGAACGGGAGTTCCTCGGCTGGCTGAACAAAGCCGAACGCTGCGGAACAATTGTTCCTACCTGGAGTGCATGCAATGACGATGCGTTACATACGTTGATTCGCAATTTGAGGATCATACGCAAATGACAGTAGCTTTTTTAATCATTCCACATAAGCCTAGAACTTAAAGCCAAGTACACGTCCACGTAATGCTGGGAGACTACTGGTAGAATGATAGAATGCGTGTTACTGTAGCTATTGCTGTAGGATTGGGTACTGAAAGAGCTGGGAATGAAGGGTCCGTTAGATGGTTCTATTGATTTCTCAATGGCCTCAGCAGGTTCAGCCGGGGCAGGCACCATGCGCATGTTTGTTGGGTTGTCAAGAACATTCAGAAGATATCGATCGAGTTTTCACATACTATATATAGAGTCCTTGCCAAATAGAGAAAGAAGGGGAGGGGAGCGGAGGTAGCTGTTTCGATCCAAGTGTTGATGCCTTTTCAGTGCCAGTAATAGCCCATAGGCAACAGTCTCATAGCCAGTAAGTGCTATAACTCTCCTCAGTACTAAAAATATGGCTCTACCCATTGGATGAGTCATGATGCTCTACTCATGGGAAGCTCTACTCAGTGCATAAACTTCTGGTTCAACTGCTTAAGTGAAAACCTTAAATTGCTTAACCCCAAAGTCAAGAATGAAAGGTAAGGTAAGGTACGTTAAGTGACTCCCCCGACCTAAGAAGGGGGAGGAACGAAGTCGCGAAGTCCGCATCGGGCAAGGACCTTTCAAGGCCTTCTATTTATTTACCCCACCTGATCTTTGCCTTACTGGCTGGAGTAAGGACCTTGCTATGCCTTATATAACGTTCCCCGAACGCCTTTTCTTGATGGGCTAAAGTAGTAGAAGTAGTGGTGGAGATAAATGGGAGCTCACTCAACCCCTTAATTCTTTCGATCATTGATATACAGGTGGGTAATTTGGTTGGGAATAAAAGCGTTGTCCTTCACAGAGCTAAGGTTTTTGGGGAGATACTATGTCCGACTCCACTAGTTGGTATCTACCGGGAAAAAGAGTTTACACAAATAGTGATTTTCCACATTCCCCCCTCGGCTTTGAAACACCCAATTTTTATGGATTTCATACTGCTTTCAGCGCTGCTGCCAAGTCTGGTATTTCCGCATTATCGGAGAGAGGGCCGGACTATTAAACGTCTCATTTTTCCGGCGCAATTATGTATGTCTACTTCCCTACCTATGAATTGGGAGCCCCTTCCCTAGCTATAGATGGAATAAGATAAAGTTACTTCGAAGGAGTCGACACCACACCCACCTTTTGACTAGGGGCCTAATAAGAACAGCATGCGGAGTGAGGTTTTTCCAGGAATTACTGCATCATCCGGAGAGCGACCAATGAGTAACTAGGGCAAGCATATAGGACTAGAAATCCGTTTTTCACCCAGGCAAATTCTATAGATTGAGTTATCTAGTTGATGGTTGGCCGGA